AAGGCTACGTTGCCGCCTAAGCAGTCCAATCCGTAGTACGTAATCATGGGGCCTTTTGATTGAAGTGGAAAGCAAAAGCAAAGGCATCTCGTTGCATTTCTATTGGCGAAAGAGCAGGACTTGACCAACTATTCCAGCCGTTCCGTTATAGGGGAATGAAACGGAGAGCTCGGTAGCATGTACCAACTGGAATAAGTGAATAGCAAGATGTGGATGGTGTGCATATTGGCTTTGTACCAACTAGAGTGTTTAGTACAACCATTCAGTCAAGTCAAATTGAATTGTGTCATTCCATGAATACAATGGCATAGGCAGAAAGCTCCAATCAACAACCCCGAGCCGATTAGGTCCCTGAATGAACGAGCAAAACCGATAAGAGATCAAGTGTTTTCTTTTAGGACTACGAGAATACGCTTCTAGAATACTCAGACTGCTAATATATAACATATGCGTGTAGTAAACTACTTCTGCCTCTTCCCCAGACAAGTGAGTTTGAAAGCCAGTAGAAGTCGCTCTCGCTATATTGACCTCGACCTATGACACGTAGTTGCCCTTTTCCTAATCCGAATCTGGCCCTATCGAACCTGCAGCTTCATCCCTGCTCTGGAAAGCTGCTCATCTTGCTTGAGATGGGTTCTTACGTCGATAAGGTTACCGGCTTTCATAAATTCACAATGGGCCCACGCCTCCCGGCCAACTAGGGTGGGACATAAAAAGTCTTCCGGTCTTGTCCTCCAAAGCCTATTTGAAAGAGAGGGCTTACCGCCACCTATTACAATTTTCTCACTTTCAAAGAATCCTTACTAAACTCAAGAAAGTCAATCTGCTTTGCCAGCTCGCAAATAGCATATCATGAGCCCCCGATACATGGTATTCAAGTTCTGAGGCTCAGTGGAAACACACTCTTTATTCCTCAAGAGAGTGCAGGACATTCTCATATGGCAAATAAATGACGTGCTGAAATCGTCGACACGCATATACATAACCTCTTGCCAAGAAAGAGATCCCTCCTTCCCTGATGGGTATGTAGCCCCACCTTACTACAAAGAGAATCCATGCTCATTCGTTAGAGAGCAATCTCATTGGGAAATACTAGCGGAGTGGCAGGAGCACCCGTTCCCGTGATGTCCTGTGAAGTGATTTTGAACTCGAGTAATGGCTCTTAACCTGCTGGGTACTCGTTTTGCTCCGCATTCTCCCACAAAAGGCCAGGGAAGAGTAACTGGGACTGGCGCGGTCCGAGCTGGTATATTGGGACTTCTCAAAGCAGTTTTCCCGTTTCTCTTTGAAAGCCTGCATTGTCAGTGTTCTAGAATTGGTTCCGTTTGAGGTTGCTTTTTTTTTAGCTGACATGAAAGGGCTCGGCTTCCTTAAGATAGTAAATCCCCCGCCACCTAGATTGAGAAAAAGAAAAGATTGCATTTTCCAATCAATAATAGTAGACAAAGCCTCCACCTACGAGCCCATCAATGGCTACCGTGCCATGTGTTTGGTGGTGCAGTCATAGAACTCGCGCTTAACAGAGAAATATTCCTGCCGACATACGAACAGCAGCACTCTATTACTTCCTTCTTTGAAAGAGGAAAAATGGGCTTTGACCCGGTTGGGTCAGGAAGGAGAAAATCTCTATAGCCTTGCTTGAACTTGAAGCGGGTAACTAAAACGAAAAAGTGTCTGTTTGGATGCTGTAGAGATAAATAGTTCAATTAAAACATCTTTATGAAAGAAAAGAGTACGCTACTACAATACCAATGCGATATGACCGGGTGAGTCAAGATCGAACCAATGTTGTGGTGTAAATGAGAGGTAGATAGGAAGAATTTGGAGTCATAGAGCTCACACCCCTATGTTGTATAGTTGGTGACCGTGACACCTCTACAAACCAACTAGTTTATGCCTTAAAACGGTATAGATTCTCACTAGTGGCTGGAAGCTTTTTCCAATTATTGTCTAGAAGAAACTAACTATATACATATATCACGGTTTTGGTTGTGTCTCATTCTACCATTTTTGGTGAACCTCACGTGCGGTGCAAGTGAAACGAGTATATACTAATAAAAAGAAAGAGAAGAGTGATTGATGTTGTCGTGACCACATTTTTTCGTAAGTAGAAAAATCGCGTTGGAGCAGAAATTGACTTAAGTAAGGTTTTAGGTACTCGGCATCCTGGGCGGCCCGCCCAACGTTTCAATATTGTCTATTTCAGTAAGCCGCTTTACACGGTGTTTAGTCGATTCTGGCGGTAAGTATGTAGGCTGAAAACAAGGAAAAGGGATCCCTTATTAATGAAATTTGCCAATATCTCAATTTCCCCCTCATAAGAAGTTTTGAGTGGTTTGGTCTACGGTAAAGAAAGGGTAGACTGTCCTATGGTCTATACTACCAGAGCGCTTTCCGAAGATCATGCCCTTCGGGTGGACGAGAAAGTTTAGCATTCATCAAACTTTATTTACGTAATGGTTATCCACAATGCAGATTCGTCACTCGTAACTACTTGATCCATCGTTGCGCGCCTCGTAACTCAAAACATTTCATGTCTCCCGTCTCTTTGAATTTGAAATAAAGGAAGAGCGGGTAATTGTATGTTTTGCGTAGTCTAGAGGCCGATAGAAGAAAGATCAGTAAAAAGCAATAGATATCCTTGCATAAATATCCTGATAGAAAGCTTGAATGTGATGTGAAAGATCAAGAAGTACAATGGAAGAAAAGAAAACTTAGACTTTCGGAGTGATCTTCTCTTCGAAGAGAAGCTATTTGCACCTACTCACATATAAAAGTAAGCTTGAGGCGCGTGCGTGCTGAAAAGGTTTCAAAACAAACACGCCAGCCAAGCCAGTAGTAATGAAGATTTCGAAAAGAAAAATCATGTGTCGAAAAAAAGGCTGGCTAATCGAGTCTTGTTTGGCATCTTTACTTTCCTTATCTATGCTAAGGCTTGTGCTAGTGAGCGGAAAAGACCAGTACTTTTTGATAGAGAAAGATCTTTCCGATCCGTGACCGTCACTTCATTTGTTTTGATTTGGATGTTTAGATTCAACTGATTGTTTGGGTGTTTAGTCTATCACTAAATTCCTCCAGTCTACTATGATCTTTGGGAGGAACCAGAACAAAAGAAATATTGACATCTCGGAACCTCCTTTACATCGGAACTTCGTCTCCACTATCTCATTTACTTACTCTTTGGGAAGGGCTTACTGGTGTACTTATTTATTAGCTATCCACATTTCGACTATTTCTTAATATTACGACGTATATGAGAGAGGTGCATATCCGGACTCGATTGTGCCATCGTGCACCACTTTCTTGAAGGTAGCGAATCGAAAGGTCAAAGGAACAATCTGACGGTCTACTTGAAAGAAAAGCTTCAAAACGGATGCGCTAATAGCAAGGGCCGAAAACTAGTCATTCATCCGGGTTCCAGGTATACTTGATTCTATTTATGATGAGCAAGAACTCCAATTGGGAAGAATGAATCGATCGTCAACGGGCCAATCGATCTTCTGTAGGAGTAGGAGGTAGCACGAATCTCCCTCCTCTTTCTTCGTTGAGAAGAGTGCTTGCAGGGCCTACACAACAAACCATAGAAGACAGCTCCTTTCGCCTAGGAAAGAAAGACTGACCTTTTTCGTAGATAGTCTGAATTCGAGCTACTGACCCCGTTAACCTTCAATAGGAGGTAGAATCTTCAATTAGTGGACAGGACTCCAAGCCAAGAACTTGCTTTCAAAATCCAAAATGTTGGTGTGCAAGCCCGCAGGTACTTCACCAACAGGTATCTCGTAATTTCTCTTATGAGGTCCGGAAATCTTGAATAATATTACTGGCCGTAACCAACCAGGTATTGACCACTTTGCCCCTGACTGTACCTTTTTAGTTAGGAGCATTGACATATGTGAGCCTATAACCACACGCAACCTTTTGGAAAGGAATGATGTTTATTGATGCCCTTGATACCGTGACTTCCACTCCGACTGGCGGCGAAGGCATCCTACTTCTTCGCTCACAAAACGAATGAATAACTCGTTGGTTGATATTGGGCAACCTTCCCGCCCACAATATCATCACGATCACTCGCCAATGAGAAAGAAAGTACGGCCTATGTCTTTTGGCTGGTGTACGTACGCGGTGGGCATTCATCAACTGGGATGAATTAGTCCCTAACCTTTCTCTATCTCTAGATGGATTAGCGGGCTAGACCATTACTGAGGCAAAAAGTGTTCCTCTCTACTCCGGTCAGGAGCTACTCTATAAATTACTTTGCGGCAAAGAAAGCAAGGGGGAAGAACGAAAACACCAAGATAACATTGATTGTTGGCAAAAAAATTACTACACATGCAAGGGGGAAGAACCAACACTCAGAGAACTAACCTCCTTGATTACATTATCTCACTGCTCTGCTTAGCTCTCACACAACTTGCCTATTTGTTGATCTTATTCTTCTTCAAGACAGACCACATCCTGAATCTCCTTCTTGACCTTAATAGCACTTATGTCACGCTATTGGATCCCACATTTTGGAAACCACTGCACTGATCTCTATGTTACCTTTCAAGTTCAAGGTATGGATACTCTATTCTGACCTACTGATGCTTTTAGTTAGACAACAAACATAGTGTTAAGCGTTGAATCCGAAGATGGTCAAATGGTTAACTGTCTCCCCGATTGACCATCCCAGCTGGTCGCTCTTCAAAAGGTATAGATCCATCCAGTTTCACTTAAGAAGAAGCCATATGCAGATAAGGGACGATCTGAGAGGAAATTGCAACAAAAAAGGGGGATTGAAAGAAGACCTCAAAGCTATGGTGCTGGCACAAAGACCGATGACTTTGAAGGAGGCTTACACAGCGGCCATACATCAGGAGCTAGTCTTGGATATGGTGTATAGAAAACCAAAGATGCACAGTCAACCCCCCAAACCACAACAATTCCACACAAAGCTTCCACCATTACTAAAACCCCACAAGTTCCCAGTAAGCTATTTCCAAATAACCAAGCCAAGAAGAAAAACCTGTGCTACAAGTGTAAAGCACCACCATCAATGTCAAAACCCAAATTGGCTTGTGATTGAAACTGCAAGTGAGGCAGATGCAGGAGGTGAGCACGTAGTTGAGAGTAACTCTGACAGTGAAGATGACCGAGGAGATCAAACAGTTGAATATGCTAGGTGGATCCCAGGAAGAAGCTAGAATAGCTTGAAATGCCCGGGGGACATAAACATTTCCACTTGACAAATTAACGGGCATGCAATTACTATCCTCTTGGACACAGGAAGTAACACCAGTTTTTTATACTCTAAAGTTTTCAAAAGGGCAAGGTGGTACAAACTCAACCTCTAACTATCACGGTAGCCAATGGGCAGAAGATGCAGTGTGTGGAGAAGTGTGAAAGGGCAAAATGGGAAATGAATGGTCACAAATTGCAGTTTGATTTCCGGGTCATTGATTTGGGCACCTATGACATGGTGCTGGGTGTCGATTGGATAAAGAGTTTGGGGCCTATCTATTTGGATTTGATTACCCTAACCTTACAATTCAAGAGGTGCACAGAGAATGTCGAGTTGAGGGGCTGTAGAAGAAGGGATCAAAAAAGATTGAATAATGACCGAAGAAACGGTGGAATTTCACCTCATGCCCCAACTCCTGACAGTCAATACCGAAGAGTTACAACCACAATAGCATGAAAGCATTGAGAAACTGCTTGCCAGAAATGAAGATATCTTCACAGAGCCCAAAACCTTACCACCACAAAGATCGATTGACCACACCATACCTTGTCGGCACTAGTTCAAAAAAGCTCTCAATCTCCAATCTCCCCAAGTAGGACCCCTACGCCTATACTTCTTCTATGCAAAGACCCTTAATAGCTTCTGCAACTATCACTAGTCTATCTAAAAGCAGCGGTTGTCCCCAAAAGGAGAATCGATGGAAGGCTGGTATAGCAAGTTAAGTGAGTCGAGGGATTGCTCTTCCTCGGGTCAGTCGTAAACTCCACCATCGGAACAAGTTCTTTCCTTTCACATGGATTCCCTGTCAGCAATACACACATACCAATTTCAAGTAAAGTATCAGATTTGCCGAGAGAAAATCGAGTATTTCTAGCCCCACTTTTGAACAGTGGGAAAGACAGTAGAAGGGAAAGGTAGAACTTGAGGTTCTGTGACACACTATTCCAAACTGCTTCACTGCGAACTGCCATGCTCACCTCACAACTATTTGGCTTTTCTCTTCTTTACAGGTAACGAGCAATCCGCCCGGTTCAATGCCCCTCAGCACGCCACTGCAAACTCATTGTCTTCGGAGACCCACAATAAGAAAATAGCACTTCTGGCCTCAGTCAGTCAAATTCTCAGAAAAATGCCTTCCACTTGATTACTTGTTATGAGATGATTCTCATTCTCCTGTACTTGCGTTATTTGTATCAACTGCCAATAGAAACTATTGACCTCACTGCAACTGGATTGAAAAAGTGAGTACCAACAGTGATCCCCTTCTCACTGTTCGTGGGTCACATATGCTGTCGAAACATACCTTTCAATACACTTATGACTTCACCTCTCTTTTTCTCTACTTTCATATATATTCTTTACTGTTTACAGTCAGGACACAGAGCACTTGTATTCATTGCACAACCAGCTTCGCCCTATCTTCATACGTCTGTTGCTTCCCTAAATTCCACGCGTTCGCCCTGATTGTGAAGTCGAATGAATTGTATTCAAACCTAACGAAAAACTCCTCTCCTCAGTCACCTACCACTAAAAACATGAATATTCTGCAAGCAAGCTCGAGCACAAGTTCCCAAGCTTCGCCCTTACCTCAAGCCAACCAAAACCAACAGCAAAATGCCACTCAAGACCCACTCTTCCAAACCAGTACCCATCTATATGCCCCACCCAAACTACCCCTACATGAACCCAATGGCCAATTTTCTGAATTCCCCTTGTTCCAAATACAGCTCAACAAAGACCGCGACCCTTCAACCACCAACACTTTTCCACTCCTAAGCGCTAATTTCCTATGTGGGAGAACGAGGGCGAAGCCTTTACAAGTGCGAGAAGTATTTTCAGTTGTGCCAAATACCAAAAGTGCAAGTCGCATTTATGCACATGGGCCGGGTGCAAGGAGTCGTCATAGAAGGTGGAATGAGTTCTTTTTCGAAGGTTTTTCTAGGGTGGACCAAAAGGGTGTGTTTTTTCATGCCCGATTCCAGAATATGCTTAACACTTTGTTGGTATGTTTCACAACCGATCTTTCTTTCCTACTTCCCATCCCTATCTATGAGAATGTTCACATGACAGGTGCCACTTTTTTGATCTTCTTTAGTTACGGGTTGTGAGGTGTTTGTGGTGAAGCTCTTGGCTATTAAAGGAGAAAGAATGCGAGCTTGAAGAATTAATTAGTGTTTTGTGTTTCACAGAAGTCAAACTCTGGAACATGTATCTTTTTTTTGAATGAGATGTGGCTGATAAATATTAGTGGTTTATGATAGCTTTTGTCCTTTCTTTGTTTTCCTTTCCTAACGTTGTCCTTTCAGTGGAGTAAGCCAAAGCGAGTCTTGCAGGTCTAGTCGCATATCCCTATCGTCTTCTTGTTCTATTCGTTGCAGTAGGCGAAGTCTTATTTGTTACCAGCCATTTTTCTTAATGCCAAAGGCACTCTTCTTCTTTCTTATAGTAGATGACAAGGGTGAAGAAATCCATACGTCAACTCATATATAGATAGTAGAGTTTCGTTCCGAGCATGTAGTTCAACGTGAACCCGAGGTGAGCTATTTGTTCATTTCATAAACTCATATTGCGTGTATTTTGGACATTTTGGGCATTGCTTAATTATGTTTTGCGTCTTTTTCACCACGATATTGAAGGAATTTCGAGTTCAATTATTATTAGGAAAGACTCCAAGTTATTATATAAGGGAGAACCATGACTTGAATACAACGTATCTTCCGCTTTTTTTTGGTCTTGTCTCGCCCACTACTGGACAGCTGTGTGTACGAGGACTCTTTCTTTCCGAGACGTATTCTTTCTTTCTGAGTAGGTTAAAAGATCGGTGCAACGAAGGTCGGGAGAACCGGTGAGATCCTAGAGCTGGCTCTGAAGAATGGCTTGGTGGGTCTTCCAATTCGGTTTTTGGGATGGATGCAAGGAAAGTAGCAGTTCCTATCTCTCAGCTCATATTAGAACACCGGCTGTTACGCTGCCAAGCCTCTTGCTCACTAACCTTAGGAGAATCATCCAAAAAGTGCTGTTCCATAGTAGCTCCCCTAACACCTTGAGTTCCTAAGAGATTTTGCTAATATTGCAAAAGATGTGTTGTAATTTTCTTGTTATCATCTACTAGAACACCATCAATCTCCATATTCAAGATAATATGTTTCTTAGACTTGGTAGTAGCAATTTGGTGAAAGAATTCGGTATTAATGTCTCCTTCTGGGAGCCCTTTTTTCTTAGCTCTTAATTTCCAAAACTGTTCTTCTTCTAAGTAAATTGTGTCTAAAGTATGTGTATACTAAGACCACGGAGCAATTTCTTGTTCAGCAGAGATGCATCTCATTTTACTGCAAGTATAGAGGCTTTTGCCACACTATTACTTGTAACTGAGGACGCGGATCTACTATTGAGTTATCAGTGTCGAGCTCTAAGAATACTACAAAAGGTGAGTGCAATTCTCTGGAGTTAGCTCCGCCCTTTCCCAATTATGTTTATCAAGCCTCAACTTTACTATAGGTTATGCAACTGTGCACCAAATAAGCCAAGATGAGAAAAACTATATATAGGCGCAAATTGGAGAAACCTGAGTCAAACGGATATTGTGTACCATGCTGGCTGGGAGCACCCGACTTGAGAAAAAATGGTACTAAAACAACCTGCCAATGAACGAGCATGTCAGTACCACTCAGTACTGGATCATATTGGCACAGTATCGGCATGGGCTGGGTACCTGCTGGTGCATTCCAGTTGCAAACACACTTTTTTCCATTCCTTTCATTTTTCAGTATAATCTATCTCTTTTCCATGCAATTTTCAAAAAGGGTATTCTTTTACAGCTACTCCGCAATTCGATACCAAATGCACCATTTCTAGAAACAATGTGTCTACTTAAGCTTATCCAAGTCTTGGAAAGGATTTCTCATTATACCAAAAAAAAGAAGCGATTTCTTTCTGACTGAGACCCTTCGCCTATGACTAGATAGGTACACCACGATATAATGTTCCAATGTATCTCCCGCTCACACTTATGGGAGCTTCCTCTCTCATGCTTGGAAAGTCGGGTTAACTTCCCTTGCGGTGGGGTGCGCTTCTTAACTAATAGAATAAGCCGGGCGACATGGTGGGAACAAGAAGCAGGAGCGTTGATGATATAACAGACGCTCGTCATCCAGCGGAACACTTTCCACGTCTTGTCACCAGAGTGAAATGCGCCGGGTTGTATAGAATAGGTAGCTTTAGGCTACGGTCCTTGAACAGATGCTCTGGAAGGAAGAAATGAAAGTTCGATCTACCAACGTAGAGTCCGCCCCCCCAGGAAAGAAGAAATGTGAATTCGATAAGCTCAAAGTACATCTGCGGGTGAAATTGGCTAAAGGTCTCGGAAGTGGTGACAATAGTACATATTCCCCGTATTTACCGCGGAAATGTACTCTCAGGTCAGTCGGGGCTGATCCCTGTTGTATAGCTGATCCCTTTCAAAATGAGTGTAGACTACGTGTCGGTGTCATGTTGGAGTTCTAGTCGATGCTTATAGTTCTGGGGTATTGATTCCTTTCATAGAGTCAATAGGATACAGATGCTAAAGCAGATCGCTACTTCCTCTGTTCGTCTGGAGCTAGCACTGAGTGTTTATGACCAGTGAATGGGTTCTCACCGAAATTAGGTTCAATTGAGCTAGTGACTGGATTTCTATTGAGTGGTTTTTGCTCACCACTCTTATATATTATCATTTTCTGATGTAATTCCGATAGTACAAAGCTAGCTATCTCCATCGTTCCTCAGGTTGACTCTCCTCATTGATAGAATGGTCAAAAACGATATGTTAAGGAGAATGGTAACACAAGTGCTTCTAAGTGTCTGGTGCTTTCAAAGCTCATGGCTGCTCCCTTCTCCCTGGCTGGTACCCCTCTCTTGTCATTCTTCTGTCTGTGGGACTAGAGTCAAGCTTGTGCTTTCTCTCTTTTCCATATTGTGTTAATGTTTTTGTTGTGTGGGTAAAGAAGATGTCTAAGTCAATTATTTTCTAGTGTGGATAGGCGGCCTAATGCATGGTGCTATAAAGGGTAAGATGGTATACATCGTGATTCAGGGTAAGTTCTGACATTAATCTTCTGGTTTGTCCCTTAGCGCACGTAACCCCCTCATGCTTTTTTGAGCAAGGTGGGCTGATCCTTACTGATGAGGTTTCCTATTCTCGTCAGGCCATCTGAGGAATGCACGTTAGGAATTAATGGGCCAAGAATGACGTGGATAAAGCGAGCTATTATACAAAAAGCAAAGAATGGTGCTTTCCCCGGCAAAAGATGAGATAGATGAGCCACTTCATAAAGTTTCTTCGGGTATTTTTGCTTCTTGAAAAAAGAGAAATCATATTACGATAGCTATTTTGCTAGGGATTGATTCGTCAGAGTGTAGTAGTGGAGTCGGTAGACTAGGATTGCATCTCCAAAATGGATTGGGATGGGAGCTCTTGTTGCGAATGCAGTCTTCTTCGCACGTACCCATGTTTTCCCTTTCTTACAGTGAGTGGAATGAATCCGTGACTGAAGAACTGTGTCTCTAAAGCAGGAGGAAAGGCCAAGACGTCTTTTTTCTGTCCTATGCATTGTTTCGACCCAGCACCATCACGGCGGCATCATGTCCGGCACCACCACACTGAATTCATGCCAGTGTGAAGCATTTCAACTACCATGCAACGGGCTCAAAACCATGATGAGGGGTAAGCATTTGGAAGTCGATTTTCGTGGGCAGAGTCTGGTAGGGATGTAGTGGCGCATTTCATAATATCATAGAGAGTTTCTTCTGTTCGTTAACAGAAATACCTGGAATGCGCGAGTGAATAACGAGCTGGTAGAATAATGTGAATGGAGCTAGTGAATAGGTTCAGTCAGTTCCTTCACTGAGCTACAGTATGAAAGGAGCAGGGGGCTCCGCCTCCTCTTTCTGGTAGTAAAAGACAAAGTGCTTTTTTCAAGACTTCTTCAGTGTCTTTGCAGGTAATTTCCGCCAGTAGCAGACCGATCCAGGATCTTTGGCTACGGGGTGTTCCGATTAACGCTTTCGCCATCTAGCCTTGCCCTCCCTTTTTCCGTCCAGTGGAACTCCAACTCTTGAAGCGATTGCTTTAATAGCAAAATTCCGAAGGTTGCGTACATTCACCGCAAACAAACACAGGCTTCCTTGTGCATGCTTTTACTTCTCTTCTTGTTCGCGCGACTGGATACTTGTTGTTTGAGTGCTTTGATAGCATGTCACATATTGTAGAGTGTAGAGATGATAGAGGCTTGGATGCTTGCTAAATCTCCCTGAGGTATTTGACGGTCTGAGATTGCGGATGCCGTTCATAAAAAAGAATGGTAATAAAGTCGTGGTTTCAAGTGAGAGTGTGGGGGAGAGAGAAAATATCTGCTCAGCCTCTCAGAATTCAACTTAGTCGACCTATTATCTACATGTGCGGGGGAAGTGAGTTTTTCCTCGCCATTCATTAGACCATCTATAGCCATAAGTTGCTGAAGAGCAGTATTACTAGACAGAAGCAGAAGTAGTAGCCTTAAAGAAAGTCAACTTGTGAATTGGTCCGCATGACCAACACTATCCGCTGAGCTACCGCACAAGGCGAGAACCTGGGGGATTGATGTTTTCAGATGTAGGTTCTGCTCTACAGGCAAAGAAAGAACTTCCAACTTCCGGGAAAGAGAGTTTTTTCCACACTAATAAAATACTTTATCAGTTACCACCGAAATCAACAGTTGCCCACAAAAGTGCGGGTCAACAATGACATGGAAGAATGAGCCTTCCCGGTCTTCAACTCCGTCCATACGATATGGAGCTTTCGAGATAGGAGTCGTGCCCGGCTGTAGGTCTATGCGGAACTAAATCTCTCGATCTGGAGGGCGGAAGCTCCTCAGGAAACACGTCCGGGAACTCTGACACCACAGGGAGCGAGAGCTGGAACGACTTGATATTACACAAGAAAGCCGCGCCCGACCAAAGAAAGATCATTAAAAAATTGCTTTCAATAGGTTATTTGTGACAGTAGCGATGGAAGGATATGATCCGTTCAGTCATTTGGTTACCTGACAAAGGACATGGCCTATCTTATAAGTCTATCCTCGCGCAATGGTATTTTTTCTAAAAGAAGAAAGTTCACCAACAACAAGTTCCGAGCATCATGTTCGCTAGAATAAGTACGTATCCCAAAATGAAAATGCAAATTATACTACTGGAAGTAAGAAATAAGAACTATACTGGAAGTAAGAAATAAGAACTAGCTCTTTCCTTGCAACGGGGCCAGACAGCCGGGGTAGCTCAAGAGTAGCTAGGGCAAAGTAGGCTTTGGGCAAGAGCCGCTGCCATTGTCATGCGAAGAACCGTCAGAAACACTGTTTATACAGGCCTCCCTCTTGTTTGTACCATTCACCAGCGGAGCATTGAGATCTTTGATTTTGCTGAGGTTTCGTTCAGTCAAACTATTTTCTTTTGTATAGTTTGAGGAGATTCTTATCTTTTCTTTATTAAATGCAGCCCCCCCAGGCAACTCGGCGAAGCTATTTGAGCCAGAGAGGAGGAATTGGCGAAGACCGTGCGAGTCACAATGTCGATGTTTTGTGCAATTCGGGCTTCTCCACCATTGCTAGTGCAGACTGAAATGTTCCACCACTCCTGAATGCTATCTCCACTATGAGAAGTTTTCATGCCTTTCTTTCTTTTTTCCAATGGATTGTCCACACTATGCAAGATTTCCCACTGATAACGAATTATTGTTCATCGGCTGACGTGCCTGATGTCAGAGCGAGAAAGTGGAAAGGGTTCGGTTGTGGGTAGTGGAACGTGCATCTATCCCATTTGATGATCCTCTACATGTTGAATCAAGGGGGCGGCCATCGACCACTAAGAGTAGTCTGAAGGAAAGGTCAAACAAAAACCTAGAGTCAAACACTCTGTGAATACAGACCTAAGGGAAGAAAATGCATGAGCCAGGAAAACAAGATGCGGTTATACGATCATAGGGCTCTGCTTTGATATTTCCATTCTTGAAACAATAATATCATAGATAGACTGACTTCGCCGGCCAAGCATTCTTAGCGTAGTTAGCCGGGCTAGTACCACTTATATAGAATAAGAAGGAGAAGTTCGCCGATTGACAAATCTCATAAGTAACATGGTCTTTCTGTGTCTGTTTTCGGTTTGTTTTCGTCCTTTTTTTCTTTCTTTTTCTTCTGGGGATGATAGCGTGGTATACCTGGTCAAGGGTAAGTAAGTCGACATAGCTCCATGTATATGTTCTTTGGAGCCAGAACCAAGAGAACTTAGGGAATGGTTGAAACTTTAGGGAACGTTGGCAATTGCATTTCGCGCTTCACCCACGCCTTCCATCCGGTCGTCTGAATATCGAAATAAGTAGAAATCTCCCAGACTTTCATCGCGGGAACCTAATTAGGATCCATTAACGTCCTTCTATCGACATTTTCTTTAGAAAAGTAGACATAGGATGAAGAGGATCCCTCCACTTACTTCTGATGTTCCCACGAAGAAGATTGAAAATGAACACTCTTGAAAATCAACTTAATTAGCTGTGGTTGATTGAGCCTATGTACGCCTAAAACGAATCTCTTGAAAGACACACACTGAACACGTGACCTACTATATACGATATTAGTGGAATGAGGCTAAATCATCCGGATAAGATGAAGGATAAAGCAATGTCACAAAATACACTATTTAGTAGTTAATGTGAACCAAAAAAAGAGATGAAAAAATCTATGAGTTGACGTGAAGACCGCCACTCAACAATGCCAATGAAGAAGCACTTATTCCTCAATTAGTGATAAGTATATATTTTCAACTTAATACGATATTTATTGACCTTCTCAACAGTAAAGCAAGTAAAGAGTTTTCTATTCTTTCTTATCCTTTTTTTGACTTTCTCATTCTTTGGTATAAATAAGTATTTGAAAGTTGATTGTTCTAGTTTGAAATTTGGTTCGAAAAGTACAGTCCATCTTTGACTTTCTTCTTAACCAATGGTTAGGCTTGGGCTAATGAGTAAGTAAGTTGCAATCAAATCAAAAGCTGGTTTTTTGAGAAAGAGTTTGCTTCAAGTCTTTTGCTTGGCCCCGAGGAAATAAAGTTCGGTGGGCAGGGTCTTTCATCAAATCCGCACCCCGCCGGTAGTAAGTTTAGTAAATGAGGAAAAGGCTTTTCTCTTTCATAGTTAACCTTTCCCTTTTCCCTTCTTTATCTCCCGGAGGATGACTTTATTCTCTCCATTCCTGCTATTTATTTAGCAAAGGCATTACATTCATTGGTCAAAGTCAAAGCAGAAGCCCCGACTTTGATTTATATATGTGTCAAAGCCGGTCCGTGCTAGTTTAATTGCTTTAGCCAGAGTTCCGAAAGGATTCTTCGGCGGTTGAGTTGAATAAGGAAGTTAACAAGTAAGTGGAATCTCTCGCTTGCTTCACCAGGCTGAGTACCTTGATACTATTTATTTGCTTTCAATGGTCTTTTCTTTCGGTTTTGCTAGTCTGCGGATGGGAGAGTCTGATCGGATGTTGCTATTGCCGCTTGCCCGTACTTGCAGCAAGTTTCTACGACTATTTCAGTTAGCGTACCCAAGAAACTTGATGCTATTCCCTTTGATGACCCCTTTAGTTAGTAAGTGTTGTTCAGTCAGTGCTTTCCTCTTGATTTAGGGCAGGATGGTCGGTTGCCATTGGCAGGCAGCATATCACTCAAAGCTCGTTCCAAGAGAACAACTAGTGATGATGCGCTTTCAAAGCAAAAAAAAAACGAAGAGAGCGAAAAGATGGCACTTGCTGTGCTTTTTTTGGTGTATTCCTCTACAGCGGTGGGCTGTCAGGTGGCTGAGTGGTACGTACAAGTCGCTCACGCCGGCCGCTGACGTGGCAAAGGAGATTAAGGATGCGCTTAGTGAGGGGATGTTTGAGGAGGTAGGCCCTGCCCTACCCAGTGGTTTCTTTTATTGGAGGAGGCAAGTGAGAGATCGACCTTTATGCATATGTGTTCTGTGCTGACCTGGCAGTTTGATTCTTGCTTGCGATGACAACAAAGAAATTGCTTCCTCCACATACATATGTATGGTAAACCCGAACGAACATGGCATTTACCATGTAGAATAAAGTGCGGTTCTTTTCTTAATAGTTGCGTAATTCTGTTAACTAGAAACGCGGCGTTAGGGATCTTTTTTGGAGTACTCCGTTCTCGCGCTTCTTTGAGCTACCAGACATCCAGTTGGGCCGGTGCTTTCTGACCGAGCTGGTCAGGCGAGGGGACTGTGACGCAAAGCATCTTTTTCTAGGGGGGAGGCTCCGCTGTTAGTTGATGATATTTTCTACTTTGTTGATTTCTATATTGACACTTTACTGTTATCAAATCGTTGATGCCATTACGGAATGGTTCCGGGGGAGTGAGGCCAGACAAGTCGCTCTCGAGAAAGTCGGGTTCGATTCCCGAATGTTTACCAATTTGCAATTTCATTTCCTCCACTTACTGCGCTGAAATTCAAGTACTAAGATTAGGATGGAGCAAGCGAACGTTGAGAAAAGCTTCTTCCTTGCCATAAATAAGCAAAGAATTTCCTGACTCGCTTATCGGATTTCAGCTTTAGCAGCTCACATATAAGCTTGAAGGTCCGCTGCCCTGTATTCGGATATGGCCTTTGAATAGTGATTTCGAGACTTCAAGTCGATTACCAGATTGCGTGCTCGTTCTCGTATCTACTGTAGTAGCAGCTTCCCTATAAGATTGAAAGCCTGAAGACAGATTAGAAGTTTGAACGGAGTTAAGCTTGCTCGCCTCGATACTGCCTTTGCTTTCGACGATTCTAAGTACGAAGAAGGAGTGATCGCTTCCGTAGATTGAATTAGAGTGATAGCTTAGTATTAGCAAGCAGTGTTAGAGATTCAAAGAGAGGTATAAGATTTTCAAGCCTATCTGTAGTTCCCTAGTTTTCTTATACGGCGCAAAATTCCCGCTTTTCGTTCTTATCTCTTGGCTCTATCTGTTGTCTCTCTAGCTTTAGCTCAAAGGTTTCAAGTAGGGAATTAGAATAGCAGGTTGTATCTCTTTTATTAGCAACATAGAAACAGGAAGTTCAGCTTGCAGTAGCTTAGGGTTTTAGGCAGGCTGAAGCTGTCGTTTCCATCAGCTTCTCAGTTTGCAAGTAGTGTTGCTCCCTTTCGTTTGTAGTCTTTTACCCAGTCGTAAGCGGATTAGCAAGGAAGAAAGAAGAATAAAAGACTGCTGTCAGATTAGTTACTTGGTTTGTTGTATTAGTAGCAGCCGGTTACCATGTATTACCCACTCAAGTAAGGGTTCAAGCTAGTTCTCAATCTTATGCTTTCGTTTCTTTAGTATTAGATTGAAAGAAGTTATATTACCTCGTTGTTTCTCGGTATTGGGCGGGCTCGTATATAGAGTAGTAAGCTAGTTATAGCAAGTCTACTCAATTGTAAGAGTAGTTGTCGTAGCAGTAGTAGAAAGTAAGGTTGCGAGCTGTGATTTCGGTATTAGGCTGCAGTTCTCATTTACCTCCTATTAGCTAAAAGATTGCTATGTCGTGCTTGCAGTGAGTAAGCCCGCTAGAAGAAGTGACAGCCGTGATGGAGTGGTAGTTTATGTGGTTTGAGAGAGTCAGTTAGCAGTAGGCGTTTCACTTGTCGTATCGACTTTATTAGCAGGTCAAGGAAGATTGAAAGCGCGACATAAGCTTGAAAGTCAGCTACCGGCTTCCTCTTATCAGCTATAGACTTGTCGGTGCACTCCTTTTATTCAGCTGTTTGAATTCTTAATTGCTGTTATGAGATTGAAGGCTGGAAAGAAGACTCAAAGCCAGACACCTTATTATAAGCCAGTTATTGTAATGGGGCTTCCTTTTATGGGGGAGTATTCTCAGGTATTGCCGTGTCTTGTTGTCTGAGGAAAGAACCCGTCTCTCTGCTAAATATTGGTACTGGCTTCTGAAGAATAAATGGAGCGCTTCGCCCTTGTCTTTTAATGGGGTGAGAGCAAAACCTGGGCTAGTTTGGAGAGATGGGGGGCTATAGCTTGGAGGAGTCGGGCTGTATTAAGGGCTTGTCGGGGAATAGCCAGGTGAGCTAGGGCTTGATTCTTGGATTGGAAACTAAAAGAAGCATGAGATGGCATTTGACTACACACTAGGCACATCCCATTGCTCCAGTGGCCGTCCTCAGTAAACTCTTGAATATTCTAACCCTGCCTTTCTTAGATTCAATTCAATTCATTCAGCATCTCTTCCTATTCTCATATTAGCTCTTTTTATATAGTGCTTGAGTTCCACCTCCCAGAGAGATCAAGCTCCATCAACTTACCAAACCCCTTGTGCCTGGCAAGGATTTACCCTTCTTGTTTAGAATAAAGAAGAGTGTGCTATATCTTCTCAAACTTGACTATTTGCTTTACATCATTAGTGAATGGCCCTATAAATGGCCTTATAGAGTATGTAAAAGAAAGGGGCTTCGTGGGCAATGGTTAGGAAGGGAACAGAGATCCTGTTAGAACCTCGTCGTACAAGAGGTTGTTTCAATAAAGAATGAATTGTTTTACTGGGAAATCAACCATCAACTCAAGATGTGAGCTTATGGAAGCATGTGGAGAAGAGCAAGGGAGTGAAGGGAGTGTGAGAAGATATACTGTATTGAGCTCTCTCATTTCATAGTAAGATGTAGAGTCAGTGTATCTAGTTACGTGCATATGCTTTATACATGGCTATCCTGGTGTGCTCTCGGCTTTGCTCTTCTCATGAATCTCAATCAAGTGTGTAGCGGATTGAATCCTCGATTCTTCTTTGTTCTGCTCGTTCCGTCTTCGTGCTTGTATCGGGCTTTTTGAGGTGGGGGTCTTACGGGCTCTGTACCCATGGGCTGGTTAGCCGAAAGCATAACACAATAAACCCTTAGGCGGGTTATCTTTTTGTAATCACCGAAGTAGATAAGCAGAGCCCTGCCAAGAAGACCTTGTGTTACGATTAAGATTATGAAAAAGGAGAAACTCAGTCGTATAGTTCCCCAGATGAAGCGAAAACTGGATGCGAAATACGAGGTACTATGTCAAAAACTTTGACTCAGTCAGGATTTGCCCGTTTCACAGAAATCCCCGTAGAAAGGCGTAGTCATAAGTCAAGGAAAGAAAGAATTCAATATCTTATTCTTAGGTTTGGGAAGAAAGAAGGCATGGTGAAAGAAAGGATAACAGCCAAGTGTGCAAAGACCTGGTTCGTCAAAAAGCCTGGGCTACTTCAAGGGGAGCCTTATAGAAAAGGCATACAATGAAGGGGAGGAATGTTGAAAGATTGATCCGACTGCCCAACGAACGGCTTTCTAAAGGAATAGCCTAAGCTTGAATGAAGCGTTGTTCAGTTCAAACAGATCTTGAGTCACTCACCGAAAGAGTTGAATCCGAAACTCTAGTTGAAGGGGTATTGGCTTTTCTGAGTAGTAAAGGTCTCTATGAAGATCAAGTAAATAAAAGGAGCTCATCTCCGTTGGTAACTTTGATCGCTTGGTTCGTGGTGAGTTTATTTGCTTATATAGATTGAATTACGCATTATTCCATGGCATATTCTCATTTCTAGATAAGTCCGATCTACCAGAATATCCCTTTCTTTTCGTTCTTCCCTGTGTTGGAATCTCTTCCCAGTTCTCTTTGTAATAGGGCCCGCTTGAAAGAAGCCGCCATCAAAACAATTGCTTCGCTTTACGATAGTCCTTTCCTAACGCTTTCCCTCCTCTCGGCGGAGTAAAGTAGAAGTAGGAGTTAGGCCGAGAGACAAGCAAAGAAGTTATTTCTTTTCCTACAAGAAAGAGTTCTCCTAGAATTCTGTTTTGAGACAAAGCCTATTCATATCACACAATTACAAGGACTTAGTGAACCAGTCAAAGTACGAATTTCTACCCGACGAGTAACTACTAATGTGTCCTTTGTTCGCAACATTAGTAGTTGCTCACTGAGTGAAAAGCCCAAAAACGTTGACAAGTAATAGGGAGCGCTACGTCTCATTCCGAGTTCTTTGAGGATGCAGGAGGGAACGGATCTAGGATAGAAAATCAAGAATCGTGATTAGAGAGGTATTAGTCGAAAGATACAAGATGTGGGGAAGAAAGGCTTCGTTCTCCGCTTACCCGTCCTCTCTCAACAACGAAAACTACCTCTTGTGGAAGTCTCAGATACTCCCTTTCTTGTGTGGCGGCCATGGCCTGAGCTCTTTCATTGATGGATCTTTCTCTCCTCATCTGGTCGTTCACTGTAGCCGCTGGATTGACGCAAATAGGCGCTTTCTTCGACCTAAAAGCTAATGCCCTCTACCGATGAGGGATGGATTATAGCGCCGTTCCAATGCCCAACTCCGGTCAAAGAGAAAGAGCACCGGCAGAGATATGGCTTGGGGGAGGAGAGAAAGAGCGCATGCATGGAAATTCAATCCCTTTTCAGGGACTTAAGAGAGTCCGGGGGTACGGAAATGCAACTTAGGAAGGAATGGCAGGGGCGCTCCTGACCCGCCTGAGAAAAGGCAGTCTCTCTACCTGTCAACCTGAGACCTTGACTTTCCTTTCAGAGGAGAGCACCGGGCCGGGGAAAGCAGATAGGGGTGATCCCTGGTTTTCTAATTATCAACCACCGGATTATTCTGCCTACTTAACAATACCTCCTATGTTTTTTTTTCTAGACAAAAGAGATAAGTAACGGAAACGTAGAGGATCTCTATTCATAGCGCCTTAGCCTCTCTGCCTGGCGCAAATGGAATAGCCATCTCATTGACCAGTTATCTAGCGCACTTTGGTAGTGACACAGCTAATGATTCGTTAGAATACAAATTCGAAGATGGCTGCTTGCCTTTACCAGCGACTGATTGTTTATGCCCAGCCCGGGTTTCCTCAAAGAAGAGTAAGAATACGAATGTGTTTCAGAATGTGGCATCTATATTCCTTTGGGCCCACCTTTGTTTTTGCGTTGCGGAGATAAGTATTGCTCAAAGTTGGCAGTAGTGGTAGCGGCTAGTCCAGTTATGGAAAGCACAAGTATCGCCTTTTTGAGGGGAATCACTATTCGTATCTTTGGCAGTGGTAGTTCCCCCGAAGAAAGCAGGGAAAATAGATTATTCCCTTCTTTGGCAGCTTTCAAGAGAGAAGTAACAAGTCCGGGTAGCCCCTTGTGGTACTGGTCTAGAAAGTGGTTAGGGAACAGCAGCTTTCTGAAAACCGGTATCCTCGCTTGGGGCCATGACCCGGGAGTGTTGTGCCTGAAACTCAACGGATAAGTGTGTATTTTCTCGTTTGTATCTCATTGATGGGGGTCTCGATCGAATATCCCAATACTGGAAGCAGTTCTCGCTCGGTGTTGTATACGCCATTAATCCTCTCTTCGAGAAATTGAGGAACTCAAAGACATTGCTTTTGTGCATCCGTTCGTTTCAAAGACAGACAGAGTCCTATCTGTTTCACATGAGTGGAAAATCATTCCTTTAGGTGCCTTGAACAGCTCCCAAAATTGTATTGATTTTCATTCATATTCATATTGGCTTCTCCTCAACGGGACATGTTTCTCGCTATCTTTTCTTCTTGAGTTTGAGTTGCTAGGTTCATAGCGGCGCATTAATACCTTCCTTAGTTAGCATTCCTGGTTCTAGTTCGCCACCTTTCTGGATTGATAGCTTTAGCTTTGGGTTTGATGGAGGATGTATCTGTTAGCAGGTCTCAGCTCAGGAATGTAGGTTTTCCGCTTTGTCAGCATGGTGAGGGCCCATATTGACTATCATGAGATCTTTTCTTGTAAAGGTCCGACTCATCTTCTTCCTTTATGCATTATTCCATTCATTCCTCCAAAGCGAAAGCAAAACGAGGCTCATCAAAATGCATAGTCTAAGACTACTCAAGGATAAGACTAGTAATCAAATAAGAAATCCATTCGAACGATTCAATGACTTCTCCCGAATATCCAACTGACTTATGAATTCCTTAGAACGTCCCGAGTATCCAACTGACTTATGAATTCCTTAGAACGTACTCTATTTCTCATTGGTGATATAGATAAGCCAGCAACCGTTTTCCAAAAAGAAAAGCAAAAGAAATGTTCTCCTCTGAAAGTCTTCGTAGACACCTCTGTCTTAGTCTAGTATGACCGATCCTGTCTATCTCCCGGGGTACCATACCATTTCTGTGTGCTTATACTGTTCACGGAAGGTGCCTCTGATACGGAGAAGTTGACATTAGAGTGTGCATCTTCCCTTAGCATTCCTGTATATTCTTGTGGGCCAGGTTGAGCTGTGCTTACTCGACTCGAAAGAGCTCTATTTGCCTTGAAACATACAAGTTCTGCAGTTTGCTTTTCTTGCTTTCATCACTCATTCCGGACTAGAGGGATGGTGCACACGTACAATAAGAGAGAATCCACTCCTTCCTTTACTAGATGAGTCTCATTCTGGCTTCTCCTACAAGGATGGAAGAGCGGAACGGGTATCTTTCTATTTTTTCGTGCATCTAGTTGAGTGGAATATCCCCCTCCCTCTGCAATTCATTCTTTCATGCCTTGTTTCTAACCTGAGTGGATAGACAGGAAAGTCAAGGGTTAGGGAATTCTCTCACTCTCAAGTCAGTCTGGTAGAATATGAACAAGTCAGTCTGGTATGTACTACCTCTGCTCCATTGTAGATGGTATGGCCTTCTCTTGCCAGGGCGGAGAAGAACCTGTCTTTCTATAACACCCATTCGGGGTCGGGTGTCAAGCTTCAGGTAAGGGAAGTGAATGCCCCCATTCGGGGAGTTTCTCCGTAGCAAAGCTACTACCAGATCTATAGAGTGATTAGTACCCTCAAGGATCAGTTTGCCAAGACATGTTCCCCGCTTTCCGTATGAAATTCGTTGGAGCAATCTTCTTCTTCTTGATTACATTCGTGAGGGACTCGATTTTATCTTATAGAAAGTAGAGCATTTGTCAATTCTTTGATTTCAGTATCGGTCTACAGGTGGCTGGAACCGCAAGAGATACCTAGTGTGCCATGTTCCGTGGAACGGCCGTGTCTCGGTAACCCACAAGAACTCTGCTGAAACTTGACTTGAATTGATAGATGCTCCTCTGCTCAGCGCAGTGAATCTTAGATTGTGTCTGTGTTCAGTTCCCTCCTATGGACCTTGAATAGAAGGATTTCTTCAACGAAGGACGCATGAATTAATAGATTTCCACTAGGAAGCCTTTGTCACTTTCCCGAGCATGGCTTAAAAGTAAGATGGAAAAAGGATGAAACACAAAATCAAGTGAAAGAAGAGTGGGTATGTGGGCTTCTTTCACTTGTGTCAATTCTATATTATTGGATAGGACCTCTAGGCAATGATTGTAGGGCTGCCATGATCCAAATTCTCCCACTAAGTGTAGATGCAGTGCCTAGTCGTATGATGGGTACGGAAACCTCAGTTGTATGCGAAAAGGAGTAAGTATATGACAACTATTTTGGCATGTGTTTTGTTTTGTGTAACCTAAGAAAAATTACTCAAATTAGTTTGAACGCAATGATGTCTTGTAGCCATACCAGGTGCTTACTATATTGTGACTTCTTCCGTCCGGCTCTAGATGTTCTATCGATGATGGCTCCGCGGGAGGAGTACTATCTGTGAGAGACACCTCAGCTCTTGAAAGTGGGGTTCCCATCTCTACCTACTAAATGAACATCCATTAGGACAACTCCGGCACCTCTTAAAGGGCGGAGTCTTCTCCGTACTTGTTTGTTTTATCTTTCATTGTTATTCTCTATATGTATTCCTTTTTCATGCGTGATTCTATGATGGATTACTTAACAAATATATAAAGAACTAGCACTAACCAGCGTTCTCATTGCTAAACGTAAACAATAGCTACTGTGAAAAGATCTACGGCGCCGCAAAAAGCAAACACGCTATGCAAAAAAAGAACAACGTTTGGAATAGTAAACTCTGGTTGATATGTACGAGTTCCATCATCTATGACCTAGACATTGAAACTCTCTAGTGCTGAAATTCTACAGAAATAACTCTTTCACATTCCAAATTCGCGATGAAGGCAATCAATGTGAACAAGCGTTCCAAAGCAGGGTGCACAGTGAAAATATGGATTCCCGAAAGGTTGCGCAATTGAATAACACAATGGGGGGCGATTTTGGCAAGATTCAAACAATTGGTCGATACCGGATTTCCATTTTGAGGGCAGTTGGCATGAACCAATAAATAGCCCTCCTTAATCCTTTTTCGAGAGAGATGTGGGAGAAGGGGACAGCCTCTCTCTATATACAAAATTCTTCCTTTGTTCATCACCTTCCTGATTTGAGTGAATTTCTTTGACCGACCTCGGCCTCAAAAAACCCTAACACCTCGCTGATTCCAGAATCTTTCTTCTCTTTGAACTCATGATTCGACCGGAATATCCAATGATTCACTGGCAAACGATTAGTCGTCAGTTCCAGTTTATCCCGAGCTAGGAGCTAACAAAGAATGAAAGAAGAAATAATGAAAGAATATGAGATAGTCCTGAATCCACTGATACTTAACAGAGTGCAGTCAGGTCTTATCGACGTAAGCTGCCTAGCCATCTTCTATTAATAGGTGTTTACTCTTCTGCTGGTTATAGTTCATCACTTGAGCTCTTCCGAGGCAGGCTCAAGTTCATCGCTTTGAGACGCTGTATCATCGTTTTGGTCTCAAATGCTGAGCTTAGTTCTTCCATGCATTCAGTGTATACGGCTTGAGTCGGTGAATCCTCTCATAAACCCATGTTCGGACGAGCCTTAGATTAGAGTATAGCTTTGCCTGAGCTGAGCAAAAAGCAGTCTTTCTAGTCAGCAGAAGGAATAGATAGTTCACTATGTCTCTGGTAGGAAATAGCTCTTATGGTCCCGGCGGGCAGCGTCACCTGCATTTAGGAGGATTTCTGAACTCGTATCTATCTACTTAATTGCCTATTCGGCTTGGAAAGCTGGCCTAACAATTGGATTTGTCTTCTTACTTATAAGACTCAAAGAAGTGACTTATCACCAAGCTTGCCCCCGTGCTGAAAAGCCATTTTCCAAGCCGAGCAAAAAGCCTTAAGACTTTTTTCCTTTCTCTTCCGGGCAAATGGCAATACGGGAAATCAATTCAAAAGAAGCAAGATCAGAGTGAAACTTAATTAATTAGTTCGCCTGCCTACTTCAAAGTCATACCCTTACTTCAAGGTGAAATGCAAGTCCATGAACTCACTGGCTTGGCTACAGTCAATGTGAAGAAGTCAAAGAAATCCACTCCAAGGAAAGAAGAGTAGGTAAGTCAAGAAAGAGTGGTTCATGTATGAGCAAACCACGCCGCAGAGGTATTCATTTGTTGATCAAATGCAGTATAAAAGGCAAAAGTTTGGCTGGCTCTCCTCGTGCTAATAGAAATCGTATATCCATTGTCAGCGGGTATGAATTCTAGTTCAAAAGTCAATCTATTCTACTCGACTGTGACATCTTTATATTAACGGAGGGAGGGTAATTAACACACTCAAATCTTTCCGGTCAAAGCTCGAATCACTAGGTCAAATGCTACGAGGAAGAGGAAAGAAATTACAATGAGTAAGGAAAGGAACACACCCCATAGAGGAATTCTCATGGCCTGGTAAAGAACCACACTTACTTAAGAAAGAAAAGATGTCAATCTATTCCCTACTTGTATTCGTGGAAAGAAACGGAGTGCTTTTTTCTCATAAGAGAATCAATCCCCTAGTCAAGGGAGCTGTCAGCACATACATGTCAGGACGTCACTCACCACCTAGCTATTGTATTCCATCCCACTCAAGTACCGCTTCTGAGGATAATAACTCAGGACAAGCCGGGTAAGTAAGCAAGGTTGAGAAAGCTGGGAATTCTGTGGAAATTATCTATCTTGGCTTTACCTTTTTCTTAATATTTCTAGTAGTCGAAGTAAGGGAGTGCAATTCCGAGGTGGATTGCTTTGTTTCGGACCATGGAAGGCTGAATATGCGGAGCAGACTATGAGTTGGGAGGTATGGAAAAACTTATTTAGTCGTATAGGCTAGTTCGTAATAAGCTAGGTAGGCTGGATATGGCCCTTAAAGTAGGTCAGTGACACGGGTATTCAGAGGTCTGAGTAGGCTTTTTTTCTATCAGCAGAAGATGGGGAAGGCAAAGAAGCAATCACTGATTTAGTTGTACTAGCCGCTTTGTCACAAGTGTAAGCTCTAGAATAGGCAGAAGAAGGAATTCTTGTTTCAAAATCAATTCCACCATGTTCAACATTTCGCATTGACACCGGAAAGTAGGTTGCTACACGTTAGCTTTTCATCAAGTTTTGATTTGACTTCCAAAAGTGCTTAGATAAGGATGCTTTTTTTCCGTATTCCTTTCAATCTCGTGTTGCCTTTCTAAACCGCCATAGCAGCAGCCCATAATAGTCGTTACTTTGGAATCTGCCGAGTTGGTCGATGACGACGAGTTATAGCAGATCAGACCAATAGTGAAATCCAGGTCCCCACCACATCCTCTACTAAATAAAGTGGGGTATCCAATAAGAGATCGAAAGCCTAGCTTGACTTCTCGGCCTCCGTGATGTAATTCTGATTCCGCGTTTATTCCACTCTATTGCTATGAAACAAGCATGCTGTCGCTGTTTAGATGTTTCAGGTCATTCATTTGTTCAACAAACCAAACGATTGTGCGATCTGTATCAAATGCATTGAAATGAAAACAAAACACAGGGCGTCCTCGATATATCATATATAGAGTCAAAAGACGAGAAGTAAGCAAAGCTTTGTCCTTGTGAGATAAGGTTTGAGCGCTAAGTCGAATAAAGACAGAAGGGTATTTCCTATTTCATAGCACTTGCTAGGTAAGCATGGAATAGCAAGCTACAGGGCATATGTCATGTCACGGATAGGCTTAGCATAATGGGTTTGTGCATGTAAAGTCAAAGCATTGGGTCATAGGAAAGCAAGGAATAGACAGACAGGTACGTCATGGATAGGATTGATAGGATTGAAAGTCTGCAGAGGTGAAAAAGCAAGGGCTCTTTATTCTCATAAGGCAGTCAAAGCTTTTAATGCCAGGGAATTCTTTTAATGCAAGGGATCGCATAAGGAGAAAATCTATTAGTAGGTCAGAGATAGATAATATTTTGGAAGCAAGCATGTTGAATTAGGAAAACGAGACCCCACCAAATTTCAACATTTAGATATATACCAGTCAAGTGCCTCAGATGATGTACCAGTCAAGTGCCTCTGATGATGGAGTAAGATCGTTGATTGGAAGCTAAGTAAGAAATCGCCTAGTTCCAAAAAAGAGGTTCACCTCCAAAGAAGATGATGCTGCCAAGTTCGATAGTGGTCGTGTCCTGATCAGAAAGAAGATTTCAAGGTTGTGGCCGCCGAAGCCCTCATCAGTCTAACTACTGAAAACTGGTATCAAGCTTCACACTCCTCTTTCAGTGTCTATCTTTCCGGTTTGAAGTGTTTAATTAAGTCATAGTATCAGCCCTAACGACACATCTCCTGATGCTTATGGTTTTGATGCCATTAGGCGCGCAGCGGTCAAAGAAAATAGTCTGCCATTTACTAAGCAAGATTGGATGTACCACGTTAGATATTTGGAAATTTCACTGTAAATACATTGACAAGAATAAGAAGATTTTTTTTCTTGTTGAGCGTGGTTGTACTATAGCCAAATGTTGAAGGAACTGAGAATTGAACTCATCTCCTTCTAGGCCCATCATTTGTTTGCTCGCCTTAGCCATTCTTGGTCTTTACCAGCACAAGTCACTACAGCTTACCTTGTGTCATGCTTACCTCAGTTCTGGCTGTGGCTTTCCCTGCCTGAAAACCGGATTCTAGCTATTAAATGAGGGTTGAAAGAAAGTGGAATAAGATACAAGAAGATATTGGTATGTGTCAATTCAATATCTCAGATACACGAAGACTAAGATAGAACAAGATAGTGCGATATATGTGTAAATCATAAAGAGATATGTGTAAATAAAAGAAAGATATATGTTGAAATATCTAGGAATGCACAGAGCAAAGAGAAATTTGACACGAGGTTGGTTGACACTATACGAAAACCAAAAATTTGACTTGTTTGAAGCCAAAGAAAATGATTTTCAAGAATGAACATTCAACTGAGGAACTACATAATTAGTGAATGTATATATAAAGAAAGATTAGTTGATTTCAGAATCTAGTAAGTCAAACGACTATATAGAATAAAAAGTAGCATAATATGAAATAAGGATTTCAGCATGTCGTGGGTTCATGCAAGTTTGATTCCTTCGCTTCGCGCCTCAAACTACTCTAGTGTGGTAGAGGGATTTCTTCTTTCGAAAGCTCATTTGTAAGTAGAAGAGTTCAAATTCATGCTCTGCATGAGCAAACACACTTCTCGGGATTGATGTCGTCTCAGTCTACTTTTTATCTTAACTCACTCAAAGAGGCTTTTCGTTCGTAACAGACGAGTAACTCCTTCTTTTTGTTCGTAACAGACGAGTAACGTATAACGTTGCGAGTAATGCAATCAACATCCTTATTGTTTCATGCCTTGCTTCCACTCCCCTCAGCTGATCTCCATGGTGGAGTACCAGTTTAGGGGGAAGTCGGCAATGACTGGAGAAAGAAGATGCAATTCCTGAGGAAGAAAATAAGAGGTTGGTGGTAGAAGAGTAATGGTCAGGATAGAAGGTGTAAGGAGCGATGGCTATCCAGACTACATCAGCTCGATGCGCTGAAGGAGAATAGAGGTGTTGACACGAGATATGCTAGGACAGTCACAAGGAGGCCGGAGGAGGTTTGTACTAAAAGCTAGTTCTTTATTAAGAAGAAAGTATGACATTATCTGATAGACGCTAGATGTAGCATCCATACTAATAGGCAAAGACCTCAAAGGTATATCGCTTTCACACCAACTGCACAAATGCATGAAGAGAGCTATGAACTGAAATGGGTTCTTAGCACCTTTAGCTATTTGAACTAGTTCACTCCTACGACTATCATCTATCTCCTCTCCATCTAGTGTAGGGTAAGGAGCCCTAGCCCACTTTGCAGCATCTTCTTTAGTAGGAAAAGAATGATGATTCAATCCTACAGCTGCTTCAACCAACTTTTTCACATCCTCAGAATAAGTAATAGGCGGCTCACTAGCATGAAAGATCTCGTGATGAGGACTCTCATAAAGGAAATCGTGATGAAACCTTATTTTGCTTTGAGCCAAATCACGCTCATGGAAGTGAAGCATACCCCCTCTAGAAATTAGACCTCGGAAGTCAATAAATGAAGGGCAATCTCTCCTTTTATTTACAGAAATACCAGCCATAGTTAATAGAGCTTGCTCATACCGAGCTCTTTGAATGCATTTATCAATGACATGTACTAGCGAAGAGAATCTAAACTTCCCTTGCTTCTGAAGCCCACTGTTTATGCAGCGCTTTCCTTACTAGCTTAGGCTTCACTTTTGCTAGGTAGGAAAGGAGGCATTAGAAGACCGGCTGACACAAATTCATCCATTGATTCATATTGAAATGCTAACGTCAATTCGTTTATCATGAATGGAACACGCTTCATCCCCCGAATTACTCCAAAAAATTCATAATATGAATTCAAGCTGTTTAAGTACGCATAACAGCTCTCAGAGTCTTGAGAGGTTAATAAGCGATTTAGGAAGGCTAGTTCAGCAGTTGGAGGAAATTAGTACCCACCTATTAAATCAGACACACATGGAGGAATGCCAACATTCAGTGTTTATGCTCTCCAAGAATTCGGTTAATGTTCATAGGCACAGAAAAGGAAATAGTTCATGACTTATACATACGTTGTATATTGAATAAAGAGTCACATATAAGCTGCACTAATAAGATTCTCATACAGTTTTCGCGTATGCGCTCTTATTCCATCTTTCGACTAAGAACCATCCCCTCTTGATGAGCGCATTAAAGCAGTTTTTTTGACACAGATATTAGACCGTAGCACAAGAGCCGAGGACAAAGTGAAGAAATGTCGTACTGTAGGGAGAGCAAGAAAGAAATGCCAATGAGTAGGAAGAAGAGAGAGAGGGCGAAAGAAACTTCACTATATATGAGTTTCTTCAACTCCAAGCAACCATGAAAACCAACTCCATTACCCTACATATGTGCCCTCAAAAAGGAAGGGCTCGTCAGCTCGCTCCTTAGGTAAGCTCTCTCTTATTCTTTATCTGCAGCAACTTTCATATGTTCATTTTTCTTAAGAATAGCCGACAAAGCATCTCTGATATCATGACTAGAGGCAATTAGAGTTTGACCGTAGACTAATGGCATATAAATTTGCTTAACAAGCTTACGAGTGAGATTTTCAGCAACGACTGAACCGAGTGGCTGTTTTCACTCCACTTTGAGGTATTCTGAGAGTGGATTAATCAGTGAGGTGTCAAGATCCTGGATAGTTTCACCATCGCCACCTATCAAGTTGGTTCTTGTAGCCTGATCCTCATCGAGAAGAAAGTAACTAATAATCTGGTATGCACTAGAAGAAGCGTCCATACTAATAGGTATTTGGTCTTCTGACTGAAGTTTACCACTTATATGAATACGTTGAAATCTGAAATAATTGGCTATGAAGATACAAGGATTTTTGGCCTCCAAAACTATATTAAGGAACTCTGTATGGCTTACTGGAGAGTGATCATCCCTCAACCCACAATGCTTGACAACCCAATTCTAAGAGGATTTCAAACTAACAGGTGTTTTATAGTGTCCGTAGGTCGCGCAAGCAAGAATACTACTAATATCAGACCTAAGTTCCATCGGTGTTGAGTTCCTATCAAGCTCCATATTATTTGGAGATAATAGTAGGAGACTTCTAGTTCCATCCCTCTCATGGAAGTGAAGAAACCCTGTTCGGTAAACCCTACCCCTGAAGTCTACGAAGGCAGGGAAATATATATCATACCCGTTTAGAGCATCCGCTAGATTGATAAGAAAATCTTCATAGCGGGCACGTTGGTATTGCTTATCAAGAATAGTTTCAATTTGACTAAAGTTAATATCCGATCTCAACGATGATGATATTAAGACTCTCAGCCTTTCATAGACTATATTATAACGAACGTTAGCTAAGAATTCAGGCATAAGAATACCTAGCTCTTCAAAGCTTTTCCTATGTTCCTTAATAAAGTTCAACATCTCCTTGTTTATTCTCAAAGCTTTATTTTTCAATGAGGTTATGATCTGACAATATGCAAGGCATGATTCCTTGTTCAAGAACGTAATATCAAAGTGTTCGTATTGATGTGAAGTTAACAAGCGGTAGCGGTTCAGTAACTCACTCTCGTAGGTTAGTATCCACCAATAAGGTCATAAAAGTCTACTCCCATGTTAGTATCTTTATCATATTTCTGAATGGAGGATTTCTTAATAGACCAAGGATTAGGTGGAACTATCATTGGAAATTGTTTCTTCTGAGGCAGGCTCTTGTGACTAAAGAGACATTCAATATAGGCTGGTTTTTCATGTACCTTTTTTCCCTTCTTTTTGACAGTGGTATCCTCGATATTGATTGAATTGTCAATTCGAACAACCTTTTTTTTCTATAAGGAAAGATAATAACCTTGATGCTATGAGCAGGTAGTGGTTTTTGTTTTTCTTTGCAGTGATTCTTTTTTTGGATTTAGACTTCGTACCTATTAATGTCAACTTAGGATGTTCCTCATCCGTATCTATAGCTACTTCATCCTTAGGGGAACTCTCACCATAAAGTGCTATATTGCGAGAGGAAGTAATAGAGTAGTGCGTCCGAATACAGTAACTCAGATAATCCATAAAAGTAGCAGCTCTGACAAAGGTGGATACAGCAGTAGCGTGAAAAAGTGAACACAGAACATAAACACAAAGTGCCTTTAACGTGTACTCATCAAATTGTGTTAGTATTCGTTGTATATCTTCGCTTACATTATCCCTGAGAATTCTATCTCTAGCACTAGGTTGATCCTTTTGAATAAGCATAGCAAACAAATCTGTAGCTTCTTTGTACATGGTTTTCAAGTCATAATTCATGGTGAATTTTTCTAGATTAAATTGTATCTCTCGTTTGATCACATCATTGCCAGTCTGGTAATTCTTAAGGTTTTCTTTTCAGAATGTATTAACTGATTCATTATAGGAATCTACGCGAGTCAAGGAATCAGAGTCATGTAAACATTCTGGATCAGTTCTAATTTGATCAAGGAATGAGTTTAGAAAGTCCAATTCAGCTTTTGTTGTAGCATCATTTGAGAAGAACCTACAAGCATAAATATGAGTATTAATTAGTCTATTGCTTGAAACTAGTAGCATGGCTTGGTATGAGCAGGAGTGTTTCGCTATTATACTAATGATATGATAGCTATCCAAGCTTTGGCTTTGGGGAATTCTTATCTTCTAAAGAGTAGGGATGAGGCAATATGAAATATAGGGGAACTTTGTTGAATCTTTGAAGCATAAGGTGATGCATCTGCTCTACTAAAGAAAGTCGGGAACTTGCTACTTTACTCGATTCTCCAGATATATCCTTCCTATCCTTTCCACAAAGCCTCGGAGGTTCTGTGAGGGGTATTAATCCCTATCAAACGGTAGCATAAGGACATGGGATGAGATGGTGAGTGCCTTTCGAGTCCAATTTTCTATTGCAGCAAGTGACAAGATCGGTCTTGCTGACCTACTAGCTAGCACAAAACCGAATAAAGGGGGCCTATCCCCGACTACATCACCAGGTGGAGAAATCTCAGCATTCGGTGTGAGCGACCGATTGCACAATCTGAAGCGGTTGACTTTTTGCTAAAAAACATCGAGTTTTGGAGCCGCATTGCCACCTCATCTTTCGAATAACTCTTTTTGATTTCATCCAGCCTTTTTGCTCGTAACGTTAGTAGTTACTCGCTGGGTATTGCTTGTTTTCAGGGAAATAGTAGTTGTCAAGTAGACAAAGAGTCGGAAATTCCCGCAAATGAGAGAGCTACCAGAACTCTATGTCTGAGTCAAGAAATCTTACCGACCATAGCCACCTAGTTCTTGCTGATACATGCTTACTTCAAGTAGGTAAGGATTAGAGAAGCTAATGATTTTCTAACAGAGATGGGCGAGAAGGGAATCCAAAACTGGAAATAGAATTCCTTTATCAAAGAAGGGTTATGCTTCTACCCAGCATTGACGTTAGGCGGCTTGCGGGCTTTGGTGGAGGAGCGTACGTGAGTGAGAGTCCGGCGATATCCCAAACCCTATCCCTTTTCTTTCCCTTACCTTGCTTAGAATGATTCACAGCTTTCTTTGTTTACGCTATTGAATATGGATAGATAGCCAGAAGAAGGGCAATGCCAAAAAGGCAGAGATAAAAGAAAGATAGCCTACTTGATTCTCTGCAATTCGGCTTCAATCCGATGGGTCATATCCAAACTAAATGAGAGCAAAATTAGTAGAATAAAAGATTTCTGGAGTCCCGAGATCCAGCTTTGCCCTGAATCACTGTCTTCATCTCAGTGCATTAACATGTTCACTTCCCACGCGCTCCATCAACGCATGCCTTTCTGAGATACAACCGGGGAAGGCCCCAGACATCTGTATGTAACAATTCAAAAGGATAAGATCAAAAAGTAAGAGAAGGTCTCGGGCACTCACTCTATCCATCCCATCGATCCATCCAGTGGAAATACCAAGATTCTCCTAGAACAAAGCTTCTTGGAGAGAATAGAGTCAAGCTAGCTACCGTCTAGCCTCCTTAACTCTTTCGCGTTAAGCGTACATCTTGAGACTAAAAAGGACAGTTCCGCTTCTCTTTCGCCGTTCGAACACTCGCTGATAGAACACATCATGGGAAGAAAAGAAGGTTATGGTCATACTTGCTCGCAACAGGTGCTTCTTTCTTTCCCGCTAACGAGGAGCTTACCTTATGCTTTAGGGTGGGTTTGGCTCCTTTTATTTCTTTGATTTCAGTACTGGTTCAGGAGCGGAATAGTAAATAAGCCTATCTCTTGCCGAAGTTTATGGAAAAAAAGGGGGCACTCGTTTACGCATTACGGGTCGATTCCTATTACCTAAGAAACGGGTAATACTGCGAATTGGATTCTTGCCATACTGGTCATACTTTCCCACTAAAAGAAGAAAACCCGAGGACTGGAACTAATGAAAGAGCCCAACTTTCAATGAAAAGTATGTTCCTGTTTTTTTATATAATATGTGGAGATTGGAATAGTTCTTTTACCCAGACCAGAAGAAGCCTGAGAAGTGGGACCTTGCCATTGACTCTAGTCGCACCCCCTTATATCATACCACCTATCAAATCGGGTTGGTACTCCGAGACGAGAACCATCCTTTTCAAGCAGCCAGTAAAAAGCATAAATAAGTTACCTAAGCCCCTGCCCAAAAAAAACATTACTCATCTACCTCATACTCGACTCACAATAAACCTCTGAAAATGCAGCAGGAGCATATTCTATTCGTTCTGTGGTAGACTCATCGCTGGCTGACGATTGGTGTCCTCCCCACTTTGTACATTCCCAGGGTCCCATTTTCCTACTTCGCTAGGTAGGCCAAAAACGAGTCTTCCACGATTAGCCCCTGAAAGAAAGCAAGCTACATATTCTTCCTTTGATGTTCATTATCATAGATAGAGTAATTGGTAAGATGAACATATCTAGTAGAAATTTCATCCTAGTACGAGTCATTTGCTCATATCTTATCTTATTTCACGCTTTTTTGCTTTATTTGCTGCGCCCTCGTTCATTACACAACGCAAATTGGGCCCAAGTCTAATTTACACTCATATCTAGGTCTATCTTCTCGCTCCATTCCACTCAGCTTTTGCTTAGGAGGGGGTTTTTTCTTACTTGTTTCGGTAGGGGAGAAAAAGAGAAGAATTTCACTACGCCTGTTACTAGCCTTTCCACCCAACGCTCCTGGGGGACAGTAATTCTCTACTTGAACTGGGGGCTAGCTTCCTCTCAAGTCAGGTATTATCTAGGCTCGTTCTTGCAAATTAGCAATCCTTACCTTCCTTTGAAGCAGATAAATCTTTCTGAAAATGCAACGATCACCAACACGGCTTGCCAGATCTGAGCTTGCTTTTCACTCGCCCTAACCACGTTCCAGTGACTTCGTCCGGCGTTTTTTCATAAAAGCTCAAGTTTCTTTTTTCCATTGTTTCGCTTCAACTAATTACGACAATATGCATAAATTCATATAGAGTCCAGTCTACTATAACGCTCGTCACACTTCGTTCCACTCGGAACAGGCGAAGAGAAGGTATGGGGCAGCAGCAAACCTTACTTAGCTAGCGCTACCTTGAGAAAAGACAGAAGGCCCTAGCTTATCCTACTCCTTATAGTCCTTCTCTTTTATGGATTCCTATTCTTGATCTTGATATTAGAAAGGAGTTTAATAGGAGGTAGTAGATCAGTGTTCGAATAGGGCTGTAGCTGCAAGGAAGAATGCTTTTGACAAGCAAAGGGCGCCAGCTTTGATGCTCTTAGAAGTTGACCTTCTATAAGAGTGTATCCTATTTGACTGCTGCCAAGCCGCTGACAATAAGAAAAAGGGCTGACATCGCTCCTCACACATCAACGACCGGAGAAACGGAAATTGCACAACCAAGAAAAAGCGTCTTTCTTGCTTCGTTATAACTTAGACTCACAAAATAAGTCGAAGTAAATGGGAAGGGAAAAAACAGAATCCTGAGCCCCATTAGTTATGGTTCCCGAACCATCGTCATCCTAACCCTATTTCCCTTGGATTGAAACCCATTATAGCAATCCAAAGATCTTGTTAAGGGACTGCTAAACAGGCTTTGTAAGACATTTCTGATTCCGGCCGGAGAAAGGATAGTGCCAGTGATGAGAGATTCGATCGTTGCGGCTCCCAGAACGGGTCAGAACCTGGGAATGAATGCAAAGCTAATCCGGCGAAAAAAGCAGTGAATGGCTAGGACAGAATCACGACATCAGCTCGAAAGGAGCTCACTTTTTGAGCGAGTAAATACGCTCTCCGCCACGTTGTGCTTACATGTCTTCCCAGCATAAAATAAGTCAAAAAGCATATGAGAGTCAACACGGATGCCCGGGCATGGAAGTTAGTGTATCCCTTTCCTAAGGGAATGCCCAGAAAAAGAAGAAATTCCATTTCGTGATCAACCCTATGAATAGGTGAAATGCGAAGCTTGGCATTGGAGTTTGACGGCATGTTTTTGTGCTTTTTCCAGCACTCTGGACTTTTGAGAACTAGCCTTCTTCGCCGTAAACCAAAAGTACGTTTTTGATAAGAAACAGTACAAGCAATGCTTGCGCCAGCTTGATTTCCGGCACACTGTGTGCCAGCACCATATAGGACTAGGGTTGTTTAGGATTTCGTGGCCACTCTTGAAACTACAGATTTCTTCCAACCTATTGATCCACGGCCTACTTCTAAGCGCCAGTACAGTCCAGAAAATGAGAATGGAAGCCCGCCCTTTGCTGTGCACTCGCCAGTTGAATCACGAACTGGGGTTTCAGATGGGACCAAGGGGTGGAAATAACGAATTGGCAATGATAATACATACCATCACTTAGGCTTACTTTCTGCGGGAGCCGTTTTCAGATCTCTAGTTGTCTCACTTGTACAAAGTACGTATTCAAGTTCAGGAATATCTCCTTTCCTTTCGGGTACGAAACACAACAGAAGCAACTCGATTTCATACAATATATGATACCTGTCGATGCACTTTATGGCGTGTACACATATATATGAAATACCGTATGTTCTTACCAACGAAAGGAACCGTCGAACTATCTGAGGGAAGGGTAACCCCCGAAAGGCGAACTAACTATAGAGCACCCATCGACAGCCAATTCGACTACCAATCGGAAAATACACCCGGACCTAAGCTGGGGTGACGCCTTTAGCCCAGAACTACTAGCTGATACAGGCCGTAGATGCCGATCGTCGAACACTGGCTGGGGTTTTTCGTTAAAAGGTAGGTGAAAATGGGAGCAAGCTATGGAACGACACTATTAAGCGTCCTATCTTAAGCAGTAGGCCGCCGGAACTTCAATAGGAAGTATCCGGCTCAGGTATCTTCTGTTTCGTCTCCGTTACACTCTGCTCTTGTTCTTATTACTTAAGCAGGGTAAGCAGCTTTCTGACTAAATACTGAGTGCTGAACTCATTCGATCTGTTTTTTTTCAAGAAAAGAAGAGTCGCGTGCGACTTACTTCAGCTTTGTATCGAGGAAGTGATATTAACTAACTAAGGCTTGGCCCACTTACTGAGGGACAGAAGCCATATTCTGGTTCTAACGAATTGCACTGTAGTTCTGTCCGAAACCAACTCGGTAAAGAAGTTAAGAAGCTAGGCTAGGCAGACTTACCACTGATTCCTTTTTTGGTTATATTGAAATGGAAGTTTCTGTTGTCAAATCCTTACTACTTGGGTAAGCTTTTTATCGGGCTGGATATTCCAATCAAAGAAACTCGCTCAGTTAGACTGAAGTTTCTGTTTCAGTTGTTGAAGTTGAAGTTGGTATTGTTGTTTTCGGGACTGGACTTATTACTGACACTTCTTCATCAATAGTTTCTGTTCTCGGTTTTCCACCATAAGCTTGTACGACTGCTTATTGGGTACCTGTCTTCTTATCTACTTATTCTTTATGAAAAATGCTTCACATGTCAACATATATTGATAGCCTACCTCAGATTTTCTTTCAAAAGGCGCGGAGCGGCTAGCTAAGCTTTATTAAGATAGGTTTATCCCGCCTACATAAACTGAGACTCTAAGATCTTCATAGTAGCTTTTGCGAAGCACTTTTTTCTATTTGTCTTGACGGGAAGAAATTCCTCTTCGGGGAGGCGAAGGATTTGGAGGGCAAACCAAGCCAAGGGGCGAAGAATCTAGCTTGAGAAAAAAAGAATAGAAAAGGAAGAGGGAAGTAATAACTTGACCACACTATAGCCAAAAGCACGTGCAATCCAAAGATGTAAGAAAGATCAATCTCCTACAACCATGTAAGCGAAAATATAGGAAAAGATCAAAACAGGGCTTACACCAAAGAACCTAATCCCCATAGAGTAAAGATCCCTACGAGTTAAGGGTTTTTGGAGAATCGCAAATCAAATAAGTGGATCCTTCCCAAAGAAATTCCTTACCTTAGGAGAGGCCTTCGCTCTCCGCAGCGTAACGTGCAGTTACCCGAATAAAAGATAGAACCCATACGTTACTATATATGAGAAAAACCAAACCAAATAATTCAATAAAGAGATATACTATTCAATGTTCCAAAATACACTATAGTGGATATTGGATACTTAACGTTTTATCAGGCAAGGCGAACTCACTTCTTTGAAGCACGGCCATATTCCAGTCATTTTCTATTCGTTGAGCGTTTTTACGCTTTGATTAGTTAGAAGAAGCTGGTCGTTCATGCCACGTCAAAGTATCATTCCCTAAAGAAAGAATCGGTTTATACCGAACTAATGGTGTCTTCCACATTCTTGCCGACGATACCGGCATGCTTTACAAAAGACATGGAGTGGGAGGCCTTGGGTGGATCCGCCTGGTCAAAGTCAAAGTCTGGGGAAGGAGATATCGGATCGGTTGTGGCAGGATGCGGGGGCACATGGTTTTTGGGTTCACTAAGAAGGAATTCCCTCTTCTCAGAACTAGTTGTTTTGATGTGAATCGAATCAAACTGTCTGTCTCTGGCTCATCTAAGTCAAGAGCGTAGGGAGAATGAATGCAAGGTTGACTCTAAGTCTTCGGCAGTTGGAGCCAAACTCAAAGATAAACCCTTATAAGGCTTGGAGTGGTGGTGGAGTACTGGTGATTCGAATAGAAGAGAATCATATTTGGAAATCATACAGGCACCAAAATATCTGAAATACCTCATTATCTATGGATATGCTGGTAATGGATATCCTAAAAGGGAGGAAGGTCAATCCATTGAAAAGGTGCGTTTGCTAAGGCTTATTTGTTGGAAAGCTCTGAAAGCTCTTGCTCCATCCGGGCCAAATTGGAGCTCTGCATGACGCCTGAGTCCCACCTCTGTGTCTAAGGAATCGCCTTGAGAAACATAAGGGGCATGGGATGATATTTCATTTTGATCCTCACGCACTCTTCGATCATCATGGAATCACGTTGAGAGGTGAGTTATCCACGCGAACGAACTAGCCAAGTGCAAAGTCTTAGCGCGGGCGGGAACCCATCCACGCGAGGTTATTTATTTAGTCAGACCACCTGGGCGTTGCAACATCAATTTCACAATTGGATTCTTTAGTCTTGCGATATGCAAGAAATCTAATGAAAAACAAAGTAGGTTCTCATAGCGCAGTATCTTATGAAGCTGAAACATCCATCTCTTCAGGCGTCAAGAAGATACTTAGTAGTGTCAAAACTTCTGAGGAGTAGGTTCGTAGTTATCCAAGGGGTACTCATTTGGTAGAATTCCTTTTAGAGCGAAATAGAATTCGCTTTCAAAGCGAAGATAGTCCTGTAGATGTTGAAGTTGAACACGGAGTACTCAAAAGTCAACCAAAGGTAGTGAAAAAAGAGAAATATTATTTGATAGAAAAGACACTATATGCAGTCTGTACCTTTGACATAGGTATGCTTCTAAGAAACTTTAATCTACCAATGGTCTGTATGCCAGAACCTTGGAGAAGTACTCACTCGAGGTGAGGGATTACTAGCACGTAGTATTGATGATATAACAGGCGGTTATTTCACTGCTAAGTCGGATTATCTAAATCGTTATAGTCTGCTAAGTAGTAAAGACTATGCCCTTTTCAAAATTCAACTAAATGAAAAGTACAGGAAACTTTGTGAAGTAATGAACACATTACAGAATCAAGCAGATGAAATAAAGAGTGATATGTGAGAAATATTGCATTATAATCGTTCAGATTCATTATGAGCAGTTTTTTGTAGATATAGCATCGGCTTGGGTATAAGTTCTATCTTCCAGTCTTTCTATACTTCAGAGGTCGGATCTATCATAGTGGTATTTGACACTTTTACGAAAGAGATTTAGCAAGGAGCTTGATTTTCTTTTCATATTCTAGTCAAAAAGAGCCCGATCCTTATACAAGCAATAAAGTGAGAAGATCTCTTGCCTTTCATATGAAGGCTTTTTCTACATATAACGATGCACTTGCTTGGTACCACGAGAATAGAGATGAACTCTTTCAAGGTGGTATACTATCTACTGCCGCGTTGGCAAAACATCCTTTCCAATTTCTTTCATGTCTAGAAAAAGAAAGCAATTAGTTGAATAGGGCTCCTATTACTCAGGATGCATCAGCCAGCGCTTATCAAATAAAGTCCTACCTATTACTCGATTCTGAACTAGCTACTCGAACGAATCTTCGTTGAAGTACTTCAAATCCTAAGATACATGATATCTCTGACAATATCAAGCTCGAACTGGATGAATATATGAAAGCAGAACTTTCTCCTCATCTAGCTGAAAGAATTAGTTCGAACCTTACTCCAATTTAGTCAAGAAGATTTTGATGCCCTATGGGCCAACCCAATATTATCGACTCTAGGATGTTAGAGTGACGTTCTCTCCTAATTTCAAAGATGCTGATTGTGTTCAATTCAGTGAAACATGTGTCAAGTTTTGGAAGAAAAAATATCGGGGAATGGACTGTCTTATGACATTGAGAAGCTCTATTGGTTGGATAGCATCAGCCAGCAATCGTGCTGTTGTATATGAAATGAAATACTTTCGAACGATTCAGGACTATCATAAGTCTAAAAGAAATGAAATACGAGTGTATGATCGTCATAACAAGAAGGATCAAAAAGTCTCCTTTCGAGTTCCTATTGATCAAAGAGATCACCGAAAGACGGAGACTGCCCCTTTGCCAACTTTGTGCATCACGCAGATTCTTGTATAGCTACGAGTGTTGTGGAACTTTTGAAGTTGATTGGTGCCCCTATCTATACTGTCCATGATAACTTCATAACCACTCCTCGTTATTTCCAAAATATTCCTAACATTTATTGCGATGCATTTATACAACTTGGTCCACCACTACACCTCATCTATACTTTTCTATAGAATAATGGAATTCAACCGGTCAATCCTGACAAAGGATCAGATTAAAGAATTGCTGGATAAACTCCACAAATTCTTAATCGATAACATTCCAACCGAGGGCATAAATAAAAAGCTTATAGCATCATGGATGCAAAAATGCCATTGAATTCGTACAAGTTACGAGTTCTATATAAAGAAAGTGACACATAATAATCCGGAAGGTAGTCTGATGGTCAGGCATGAAAAATGCTGGAAGATCGATCTTGAAAAAACTTTCCAAAGGGAAGATTCTTCCGCCTTATTATTGTGTGCATCATTAAGAATATACAGAATAAGGCAATGAAAAAGAAAAACTTTCATAATCGAACTCTAAATAAGAAAAACTTAATGGTTAGTACTTTGAGTGGGTGTTGGCATGAGTTATATTAAAGAATACATTATACAAAGCATGCACAACCTTTTCCTGGATGTATCAAAACTGTTCAGAAGTCAAAAACTCCATACCCGCTTCTAAATGAGGTGGATCTTCATTTACATGCTTGAATGTTTCTGTTAAATGTTGAAGTATACCCAAAGGTGTAAGTAAGTTGACAATTAATCTTCGAATGCGACCCTCAATGAGTGAGGAAAAAGAGCCTCGAATAGAGCGTTTGGATTCCTTTTTTCAGATTACCATAGGTTCTGGAATACCTTTGACTGAAGATGGCGGTTTACCGAAGCTAAGGAATGGGTTTATGAGGATATATATATTCAAATAAGCCGAATTCTTGCTAAATACCATGGGCATGAAGTCATTGAAGTAGGTATCCGTGCCTATATGGGGAAAGCTACTGCTAACAGATTGAAGTATTCTCCAGCCAGCGGTGAAGATAGAGAGAGGGAGCAGGAATAAGTCCTTCAAGCTCGACAAAAGAATCTGGATGGTGGTTATATTCAAGAAGTGAAAGCACCTAGACCGAAGGTTAGTCAAGGTGTCTACACCAATTATATTAAAGCTCTTAGGCATCGAAAGAGGAAACCTTTTCTTGTGGGTGATATAGAGACACTCCCATGGCAAACCAATGAGGGTGTTATTCATATTCCGTACGCTGTTGGTGATGGGTCGGTGAAAAGATCACTCCCTATACTCCTGTCACTACCTACTGTACAGAATCCTACAAGTCAAATGGTGAATGACATAGAAGTGAAAGCTGAACCCACTACTTTGAGAGCTAATCCAATGAGGAACGTAGACCTACCTAAATAGGATAAAGAAGAAACACTCTGGAATTACCTACTGGTCAATATAAGAAGCTATTGGGACTTCCTTTCTACATCAGCTATACTACTAACTTAATCTACTTCTACATCAAGACTAACCTCACCTACCCTGAAGCTATCTCCTTTCAATGCTTTAATAGCCTGTGCATATTTCCTGATGGATAAAGTGCTTACTTCAGAATACATAAAGAGAACTGACTGAAGAATAAATAGAAAGAAAAGAAGAACACAAGCTTCTCTTAGAACTACAAACTACACTAAACAATTACTTCACTAAACAACTACTTTTTGATTCCACTCCTTGAATACGGAATTGCATTTCATCATAGCTAGTCTAGTTCTCCTTTTTGCTTAGGCTCAACCTATTGAACATTGATATTATGTCCCTTCTTTCGCTGTACTTCTACTACTAGCAACTACTTGACACTACTGGACAAGCCCTACTATACTATACCATGCATACTATTGCTTGCTAAAGAATAAGCTTCTCAACAAAGTAAATGAAGCAAGAGACAATAAAACATGATGGTGACGCTTGAAGTAAACTCCACTGCTATTATAACACGCGAACAAATCAACATTGAACCAACTTTTGAAAATAGTTCCTCTTTGTCGTGAATTGGTTGATCGTTATCTGCTATTGTTAGAGAGATCAAGTATTTCTCTTTAGGTGTACTTTTTGTGTTCACAATCATTGGATCTTGTAAACCAAGAGGAGCTACTGGATTGATTTCCTTTCTTTTCTGTGTGAAATTCATTTGTTATCTAATACGTGTCAAGTTCTAATACAAGGACAAGGCGACGCTAAGGTGCGTTCCTTTTGAAATGAAAAGCCAAAGAAGGCGAAAAGCTCTGAACTACAGAAACCACCTCCTCGGCTTCAGAGTCCGTGATCAATGGCCGGAATGGGTTGTGTTAAGCTATCCATTCCCTAAATCAATACCTCCCCTGATAAGCATCGAACTAAATACTTACGGTTGTGGTTACTGAACAAGATGAATTTAGGAACCATAAAGCAAATGGTGTGAGGATTTAGTCCCTAAAATCAGTCTTGACATTTCATTCAAACCATATATGATTATTGTAACGAGAATATTGAAATAAGAATTTCAAAACACGAAAGCTTGAATGTCAGAATAGAGAAGCAGTTATATCAGTTCGTTCGTCAGAGGATACAGACTTTGCAGCAAGTCTCCGCCTTGTTTACTTTACAGATGAACAGCGTTTACCATGTTTGCTTGCACCATGTTGATTACAATTAGAGTGGCATTTCTCGCCTTCTTACTTGATTTGCCAAACATTTCTTCCAGTACTTTCAGCCCGTACCGAAGCTATCCCTACTTCAGCCCGTATCCATCAAAGAAAAGATCCAATGGATCAAAATCCTCTCTACTCCCTCCCTCAAATCGCGGAAGAGGCGGGTGTTTGGCCTGAGGTCGTTGCAGGCAGATCGTTGAGTATAGGTCAAAAGGAATGGAGTTTCAGTAGCTCTCTGCACACATCCTGAAGAATACCTTTTCGAGCCCCAGTGTTCTACATAAACCTACTAGACCCCCTGTTCTTCTATTAAGCCGATACCGCTTATCCCATATACCTAGCTCACTTCGTCCCTTGCCTTGAATGCATACTCTTTTGACCGCTGCGCGCCTTCCGCAAGAACAGGCAGGCCCTATTTACCACTCCCAGAGCTCGAGTAAGCTAGTGTTCGTCCTGAGAATTCCACCCTAAGAACTTCATCCTATACTCATGGGTAATGAGCTAAACACGTCATTTTGGTAGCTGTTTTTTCCTATGCATACAGATCAGATTGTTTTATGGGAAAAGCATATGGTGCATGAAGTAGTCAGCCTACGTACGTACAACACACAGTATACACGATTCCCTGCCGGGCGACTGTCAAAGCTGTCCGTCCCCTAGCTAGGTACTGACACAGAGTGTTCGGTATAGTTCAAATAAAACTTCAAAGAAAGAGACAAAGTAAAGTGATGTCTGGGTTATTAAAGTTCAAGCAGGGGTATGCCCGAGAAAAAGCTCTTTCTTCAGTAGCTTAGCCGTAAGTCTTTTTTAAGCCAGACTGACCTCCGTCAAGAAAGCCCTCCCTGTATAAGATTTCTCAGATTGTTGATGAAACAGATTCAATAGTCAAAAGGAAAGACTGCAAGCTCATTAGTGGAAGACAGGCAGGCGGTAAGATAGCCTGAAAGAAAGGCAAGCGGAGCACTATTTTGGAAATCAAAAGCTAAGGAAGCATAAGCCGGAGAAGAAGCAAAGGAATCCGAATCCAAGCCTGCGGAAACTGTGCCAGCGTCAGAATAGTTTGTCTAAGACCTAATTTTCCTTGATATTGTAAGTCAGGCTTAAGAATCTAGCATGTTGGAGACCGACCAGATGATGCTATGCCAGATAACGAGGTAGCTTATTCCACTTTGTCAGAATTCACCTGGTTCAACTGCGTTATAATATTTCGGGTCACGAGCCAATTCAAATCAAAGAGCTTTTTACCACCATGGTAAAGTTGATTGAGCGACTTTAGTAACATAAAAAATTTCTTTTCTTTTCAGAATATCATACATAGCTTCCGAAATATCTTGAGCTGCACTCATTAATCCTTTTCCGTAAACCAATGGCATATATACTCTTTTGATGAGTTTCCTTGTTATACGTGTAGAAACAACTTCTCCGAGTGGTGGGGTCAACTCCTTTTGAAGGTATGCAGAGAGAGGATCAATCAGAGAAGTGTAAAGATCCAGGATAGTATCTCCATCACCTCCAATCAAGTTGGTTCTTTGAGCTAGATCCTCATCTAGTAGAAAGTAACTCAAGATCTGATAAGCTGATGAGGAAGCATCCATACTGACTGGTATTGATTTGTCCTTAAGATGAGTACTACCTGCAATGTGGAGACGCTTCAACCTGATAGCATGAGATAGAAAAAGAAAAGGATTCTTTCCCTCAGATGCTAGATCTATGATTGTAGAAGGGCTCACTACTGATGGATTATCAGTGGTAATCCCTCGCTCCTTAAACCATTCATAAGATGAAGTGACACTGGTAGGAGTTTGATAATGAGCATAGGCTGCGCAAACAATTGATCTATAAGTTTCATTGGATAGTGATAGTGAATCGGATATGCTATCTATGCTTATACCCAGACTTTGATCTTCTTTATTACTGGAGAATAGTAGTAGACTCCGAGCCAAATCACGCTCATGAAAGTTAAGAATACCTGTTCGGTATATCCTACCCCGGAAGTCTATGAAGGCAGGGAACCAAAATGTATATTCTTCAAGAGCAGTAGCTAGATTTAGAATAAAATCCTCATAACGTGCACGCTGTATTTGTTTATCTAGAATAGTTGCTAGATTGCTAAACACAAGATCTTTACTATTTGCCATGGAGACTTCCTTTCGCAGCCTTTCATATACAACATGAATAAGAATATTAGACAAGAATGAATGCATAAGAATTCCCTTCTCTTCTAGACTCTGCCTATGTTCTCTAATCCAATTCAACATTTCTTTGTTCACCTTAAAAGGTGTATCTTGTAATTTGGTAATTATTCGACAATATCTTAGGCATGATTCCATGTTCTTGAACTTAATATTAAAATGATCGTAGTGACGTGAAGTTAACAACTGGTAACGTGTCATAATCTGAGCACTTTCTAGCTTTAAGTAGCCTCCATTCATATCTTCAAAGGAAACCATCTTTTTTTTCTTTCCCTCATATTTATGCAAGGACGATGACTTAATAGACCATTGAAGTGGAGGACATATCATTGGTAATAGCATTTTGGTAGGGATCATCTTAAGATCAAAAAGACATTGAATATATAGAGGGCTTTCCTTATAGTATGAACCCTTCTTCTTCACTACGGGTTTGTCTTGTTCTAGAATATCGTCAACTAGTTTCACAACACCTCTATCTATCAGCAATTCTAACACGAATGAAGCTATGCGTAGGAACTCAGACGCTTTAGAGAAAGGTTTGACCTTTTTAGCTTTCGACTTAGTACCTAATTGAGTTTGATGTAGCTTTTGACTCTCTGTGATAAGTTGCAATTCCTCCTTCTCATGCTCTATTTTATCTCCTAATGCCAATTTCCTAGAGCAACTAACTGAGTAGTGATACTGGATAGTATGTGCAAGACTATCTATGAATGTAGCAGCTCTTACTAAGGTCGATTTGCTACACACATGGAAGAGATTACATAGAGTGAATACACTAGCAGCTTCTAACGTGTACTCATCTAATTGTAGTAAAATACGAGTTCTAACTATGTTCCCATAAGAGTCATTTAAAAGTATCTGTTTTGCACTTTCTAGTTCCTTATTTATAAGAAGGTTGAAGATATCAGGCATAATCTTATAAAGATTATCCAACTGAGGACTCAATGATAGTACTTCCACATACCTCTGCATTTCTATCCTTTCATCTTCAGAAGCTGTTTGATAAAAACTACTTTGACTATTCAAGTAAGATAATACATTATAACGGGACATATCTCGGGATGACACGGATTCGTAAACAGATTTAGCATAAAATTCAGGTGATTTTTTGATGGTTTCAAGGAATTTCTTTAGAAACTCTAATTCATTTTTAGAAGGGATAGCTCCGGAGAAGCATCTTACACTACTATTGTCATTAATATATAGGCGCTTCGCGGGAGAGAAAAGGCTCCACAAAAACATTTCCAAAAGGAGGGCAAAAGCACTTTTTTGTCTTTCAACTAGGCGAGGTGCAATCCTAGTTGTGTGTAACTAACTGAACCAACAAAACAAAGTCAATTGATGGTAGCAGTAGTGTAGGACGAGATAAAGAGAAGATGAACTACAGCCCACATGTTACGTACCACCCACCAAGACCCAGAAGAGTCAAGCTGAATAGGCCAGTATGGGGTGACCCCAACAAGCAAACACGATGAAGACATGTGAAGGAAATGGACGCCCAATCACACCCCATAACCTTTAAATAGCAGTAGAGTCTCCAAGACCCACAAACAGCAAATATAGGTCTTTAGCCCCGGTAAAAGGCCACCTTTATCCAAAGGAATAAATAGTCCAGGTACAGGAACCAACCATCCAAGCGTAGGTGCATGTATAGATTCGTTACTAAATCCGGAGGACAATATCAAATATCCTTAAGGGAAGTACAGCTATTGAGAGAAAACATCCACATGTTACGTACCTACCCAGCACGAAGATGAAAGCGGAGTCAAAACCCCACGCCACCGATGAGAGTCGTGCCGAATAGCCCTGTTCAAGTCAGAGTAAGCCGAGGAATACATGTGAAGTGAAACAACTCAATTGAATGGAAGCTTCTTTTGTGTTATTTTCTCTATAAGAGGACTAAATGTGTGCTATGTACGAAACACACGACACAGATATACAAGTAGAGAGACCCCCAGTTTACACTATCTCCTCAATAGAATAGAATAGCTCAATTGAGAATCGCACGAATCTCTTTTCTTTTCTAAGATTGGGGTTCTATCTATATAGAAACGCTTGAAGAACTACTCTCAAGACTTCACCACTAATCCTGGCATGCACCTAAGCAGATCTCAATAAGTGAGTGCTAGTTAAGCAATCTCTTCTCTCCGCGCATCCTCTTACTGCTTACGTTTTATTGTAGCTTACCTAGGCTTATTAAGGGAAATAAGATTTGCTTGAGATAGCTTGACTGGACGACTATACTTGTTACCTTGAATTGATAGTGAATCTTTGACTTTTCTTCTTTGACGCTACTACTCCTTAATCGTCAAATTGCTTACTCGTGGTAACATTAATTACTAGTTACTGGCTTACACTAGCTGAATTGCTTGCCGCAGACTCTTTAGGTAGTGCAGCAGCTCTTTGACTTTCTGATAAGAAGTCGTGATTCTAGAATTCTCTTGAAGTAAATACCAGTTGACTCGGCATAACATGAAGTAGAATCATTAAGTAGTTGTTCTTTACGGAGAAGACTTTTCGAAACTTGAGAAGTGAGTTTCAGATTAGTATTACGATTGGTTCTTTATAAGTGTATGAATTCCTTCACTTGATCTATATGCTCGGGCCTACATTAGTTGTTCATCTTTAGCGTGAGTTGTTAACAGGAAGGTGCAAGCAACGGCTCTTTATTAAGCCAGGGCTATTTATCTTTATGTGCTTTTCCGATGAAATGTAGCTTAATCATTCTGCTCGCTCAGCTTTATCTGTTGCTTTTACTTCTTTAGTTGAAGCAGATTCCAAGTTCGAGTTAGAGACTTCCAGGTAAGTATTTACGCGTTGACTTTCATCATACGTTTACTCGCTCGAAGTATATTAAGTAGCTGCTTAACCATCTGGCTAGCCACAACTTGCCTTTTGAAGTTCAGAATACATACTTCTTAAGAGGTCAAACTTCATCATTTCAGAAAAAACAGTCTTTTTCTGCCTCGGCATCTCTAGTAGCACCGCTTTCTAAAGAAGTTGATTTTGGTGGTATGAAAATAAGTATGATGGCGCATCCGCTTTCTTACAGCGAGTCCGCACATAGGGGTTCTAGCTTCTTGCTGACTTTGACTAGCTAGATGTATTTGACTTTAGTAAGTCAATCATGTATTGAATGAATTGTCAATTATTTCTATCGTTCTAACTTCACTGCATTGCTTGCTTCATCAGGTACTTCTGCTGTCTTTAGAGCAGCCTACCTACTTGATTATGGGGCCCAAGAAACTCTTACTAGATAGCCTATTATCACTTAACTTAGGACGCATATTTTTGGAAAGAAAGAAATCTAGCTGTTGACTCGGAACATGCATTAGTAGTTACTGAATCTAGATATGCCTGAGTGAAAGGAGGAAGGGGATCTACCGTCGTAACCTGCCTCCGAACAAGCAACGTTTACTAGAACGAATTGAGAAGTTAAGAATTCGTTTGAAGAAGAAAGATTATATACCTGTACAACTTGTTAAGTAGTGTTACTCTATTATGCTGACTTTCAAATAAGCCCATTCACAAGACCAATGTTAATTAAGGCGAAGAAAATCCAAAAAAGTCAGATTCATCTATTATTTGACCTATTACTATCTAACGAATATCGGTGAAATTACTACTCTTTTTCTATTACTTACTTGTCAAAAGTATACTCGCTTGCCCCTCGCTTTCATCCTTTTCTTGAGTTACTGGTTTACTAGTTGACATAGATTGAACTTCCTCGCTTTCGATTACCTAGTTGAAACAGCAGATTACAAATAAGTACCTCTACCTACACATTGAAATGCTTTTCAGGAATACGCTGTTCCCTCGCCTGATTTACTTGTTAATTCTATAACGACTCGCTCGGTATTGAATACAAATACCAATGCTGTAAACCAACAAGCACCGGCTCGCCTAAAGAAAGGGTATGGCTTCAGCAGTTCCTTACACTCCTTCGTTTTCAGCAGATAATCTAGTTGAACTAGTTGAAACAGCATATTGACTAAGGGAATATGCTGAAGTTCTTATCGCTACCTATTTCTAAGCTCTCGCACGCACCCTTCCTTGCTATTTATTTACTTGCACTCGCTACCGCGCATCCTCTCGCTTAGTAGCTTCCTTCCTGTTATTCGTAACAACGCGCCTACCTACGCATTCCATTGAACAAGCAATTGACTCTAAGCTTTCATGTCTGAGCCAATAATGCCATTAATTGAACTAATTGCATACTAGTTGAAGCTACTGTAACTTCTGGAGAATAACTAGTTGAACTCGTTACTCGTTCATTTCTTCACTTTTTCACTAGACTAGCTGGTCAATTAGCAGAAGAAAGGGAAGCCTCGTTTGAAGCAGATTCAGCAGATTCTTGAGTTGTAACTAGCATTGCTGATTTCTCGGTAAGATTTCAATCATATGCTTCAGTTGCTTATGCTCGCGGGGAAGATTGATGTTTTAGTTGATTCCATTTGTCCGGGAACTTGACATTTCATTATCTAAACTCGCTTCATAAGTTAGGGAAGAACTTGACACTTTTCACTCAGAACTGTATAAGTAAGTAAGACCTGTTGAAAACTGAATTGACTACTTGATTTTCTGTCTCGCAACCTCATGTAAACGAATTTGATGAAAATCAAAAGGGAATACAAAAAACATTGAAGTTCTAAGCTAAGCTCGCACCCTTGTTTGTAATAGTTTGAATATTTAGGTCTGCTCGAAAGATGAACAAGTTCATGGCTTGCATGCATACTTTTTGAATAAAAGAAACAAGGCACAGCGGAAACTCGGGACCCTGCATGCACTTCTGAACTTCTCACTTGGGAGATCTCTTTAGTAGACATTCTGCATTCTCTTGGTCTCATTGCTTGGGATTCGTCCCCGGCTCGGCTATCTACCGAGCGAAACTCTTAGAATAGTACGAGTTCTGGTTGTGGGGTCAGATTGAGTAGGGTGACTGAGACTTGCTGGGTCATGCTTTGTTGCGAGCTTTATCATATATAGCAAATAGAGTGTGTTTTCTATTTCCATTGTAGTTAGTGTATTGAGTTTGTACCCTATATCGATGGTCTTGCAAAAATGACTGTGGCTGCACTGATTTGCCTTCGTTTCAATTCGATAAGAATACACCGAAGCAAGATAGAAAAGATTATTCTTCCAAGGCGAGCAAGTCCAAAAAGAGAAGATACTGGAGAATAAGGACCATAAAGCCACCTTTCAGCTAGTGAATAGTTGGTTGGAAGAGCCGATCCAATGTATTCTTTAGCAGCTCCGAAAAAGCTTCTTCTTCTAGGCATGTTGCTCCCGGTGCTAGTGTAACGAATCCTTAGAAAGTTCCAGCCGGGCAAGCTCAATCTGCTACCGAAAGAAAAAGCTACAGCATGTCTTCTTTGTACAGTAGCTAGAGCCAAGCTATAAAGATAAGACCTAGTTTCCTCTACCCCACCTGAGATAGTGAAGTTCAGCCGGTGAGCCAGCCCCATAATGTCCAGTCCCAGCTTCAGTAATAGAGTTTGAAAGAGGCCACACAGCCAGCCCCACTTTCTCTATACTTTGCATCCGGTCCTTCTTTCGCGTGAATAGGTTGGCACGACTAGAAGGTAGCTACTCAGTTTCTTCTTTAGATGCTGCTTGCGAAAAAAAGCTTATTATGGAATAGGTCTTACAGCCTCAGCAATCAGGGCATGATGGGACCCTAGTTATTGACTTGAACAAATAGGAGAGTCAGTTCTGACAAGCAGGCAAGCAAATGCAAGTATATATTTGTATTAAGGTAGGTAAGAGCAGGAATGTATACTGCCCTAGGGCTAGCAGAAAGGACTGCTTGTTCAGCGAAAAGGAAGAGTTCTAAGGAGTAATTGGAAGGATGTTCCGAGAAAACAGATGCTTTGTCCTCCCCTCTTGCCACAAAAGCTAGTTCTGCACTAGTGGGCAGTGAAGGACATGTCTTTCCTAAAGAAGCTTGTGAATAGGTGTATTAAGCCTATGAATCCCGACTCTTAATCTTGGCCTGAACGTCATTCAGGATCTTAGGTGTACGGTGACCGTCCTTTGTCCTCGGCCCATATACCAAGACAAGGATCTTTCCATTCAGCAAAGAGCTTCCCATCTCGCACCTTTCTTTCTTAGAAGTAGCTCAAAAAGGTTAAGAGGGAAGTCTTCATCTTTCTTCCCTGAAAAGGAATAGTAATATGAGACGTGGGTTCTTAGTGAATGGAATAGCCAGGGCATTGACTTTCATTTCCTGAAGAGGGGATCATAGCTCTGGAGGGACTATAACGAATCCGGGTATTTGGAGTTATGAAGGCGTGGCTGGGTTGGTTTAGTAAAGTTTGTTTGTACAAGCTGAATGTCAGAATGAGCATGAAAAGAAAGTCATAGGAAAAGCGCTTTATTGCATGTGATGGGTGGAGGCCCCTGAAAAACTTATTAGCACTTCCAAAGCCTTCCAACCCCAACTAATCGTATTAGGTAGTTACATACCATACCCTTATTTTGATCTGAAATCGTTCAAAGTAGAGCTCCTTTCGGTAAACCTTTTATGCAAAAGGGCGAAGACACCAAAGAGAGTCTTCTTCATTTCCTTGTCTAGGAGGAATGGCGAGTCAACCAAGGAACAAGTCTTTCCACTTATAGGGAGCACCTTTCGCTGCAGTCGGATAGCTATTGCTTCAATACCGGGGAAGAGCGCTGATGTTTCGTATTTGGCTCTGTAGAGTCGGTCAGCTCGTGAAGAAGTGCTTCTGTGGTTCTCTTTTTATATGAAAATATTATGCACACAAAAAAGACACTATATATGAGAATTTTCAGTACCAAAGAAAGAAAATGCATCCAAACTAAACCAGATTCTTTTGTTCGGAAGGAAGCCTTTTGTTTTTAGTAATCTCTGGAAGGAAGAAAATCTTCTAGTTTGAGAGTGTAGTTGACTAGACGAGTATGAGAGCTACAGCTTCCTCTTTCAAGGCAGTTACGGGAGTAACTCACATGGTATTGGCTGAGTTAAGTCTTGCTTTAGTTTTTTCTCATTACACTGGATTGATATAGAGTAGTGGAAAAACGTGAAACTTGTATTGCCTAAAAGGAGTCACTCTTAACAGAACGAATAGTGCACTAAGAGACAGACCTTTTTCTTTCTAGTCGAAAGAACTTGCTTGATTCTGAACTGCTTCCAAACCACTTTCTATAAGCAATGAATTCTTCTCTATCCTTCATAATACTTTGAATCACCTGGCGCCTATTCTATTGATTGATTTGGTTGGGAAGAAGCCAAGAACATAATATCAGAGTGTCAAATTGTTCCATTTCATTTTCATATCTTTTGTACAACATTATTAATTATGTCAATCGACTCGAGTATCGGCATCTTGTCAAGACTGCCCCTTTCAAAGGCCCTTTTCTGTCCAAAAGAAAATGCTCGCCTTTACCTCGTCACGTGAACAAGCTATTCTGTGCTCGGGGATATATTATACTATGAATCTTCCTCTCAAGCAGTCTCGTCCTCTCTTTAGGCTATTTGCCTTGTTAGGAAGCCTGAAAGAAAGCCCCTCTAATAACAAAGGAACAGAGAACCGTTGAGAATGGTCTGTTCGCGTGTTTCAATTGTCTCTTTTACACTTGTACTATATCTAAGCCCGAAAACAAGCCCAAGAAATTATCCTCCCCGTTCTGACCGGAAATGAATCTAAACGTCAAGCCTATCTTTGCCTTTAGATAAGTTTGATACCGTTACTCTTAGCGTAGGCCACATTGAGAATTGGTAATGGGAGGAAGCTAACTACTAATAAATCAGCGCTCACTTTCGTGACACTCTTGCTTTACTTGCTATCTCATTAAGCCCCAGTTCAAACTATTCCTTAGTAGCTTTGCTTTCCTGACTGGCTTACTGGCCTTGGCATCGTCGAATGCTTCTGTCCCCTCTTTCCCTCTGCAATCTAAACCCTTATCCTATCATATAGAATATGAGATCGAACTTTAGACAAGAATGAAGGCATGGCGAATTCCCCTTTCTTCTAAGCTACGTCTATTCGATTTCATCAAATCCATCACACGTATATTCAAGGAAGATCTTGATATAACTCCCTGACTCAAAGAAAGGTGGTAAGGAATATTCTTCTGTGTGTTCAAATACTTACCTTACGAAGATTTCTTGGGTGGATTTTCCATTCTAGTGATTTTGACTGATTTGAGTCAATCCTATTTAAGTAGATCCTTTTCACTAGACCTTCGAAAATCAATGTATTCATAATAGAGTTTCTATATTATAGCCGAAATAAAGAAATGCACAATGATTTGTAACCTTCTTTCGGGTTGCAGTTCAAAGCATAAAAAGCAGACTAACACTACTGAGTTTCTATTTCCAAAGTCAAAGCCCCTTGGTCAAAGAGCTAATCAAAGTGTTTATCTGAGAGGTGAATCAAACATTTTGCTTTCTACCTTGAACCCAATTCTGGTATGTGGCTGGATGCAATGACAGAAAGAATGAAAACAATGTCTACAAGCGTAAAGCTCTTGTCAATGGCTTTGAACAGTTAAGCGCAAAGCTGTTGGATCAGTTGAAAGATATAAGGCTCCCTTAGTCACAAAGGTATTAACCCAGCTAGAAAGCAAAGATTCTAAGCTCTTGTTCAATTTGCTTCTATTCGTCTTATTTGGGCTCTTCTTGCACATTTCGGGAATTCTTTAAGATGGATGTTTTAACGGTCCATGGTCAACTATACTAAGAAGACCACTTTTTTGAATAGGAAGCAAATAGGTGAGACGGGGCATATAATATGGGACTACCCGCGCCCGCCTTCTTAAACCAATCTCTTTCCTAAGTAATAACACGAGGCAGTACTGCTATTAGCTCGATTTTGGCAGGGGCGAAGCGAGCTGGGAAGCGGCGAGCGGATACACGATAGACGGTATATATGGAAAATCTATATATATATATTTCGGCTTATTCGCTGCGCGCCTTACTTTCAGTAAGCGGCGGGATTATTATTACTATATAAAGAAAGCCCAAAGAAATGGTCACAAAGAGGGATTCCGAAAAAAACATAAGATTTCGCCGGCTTAGGATATGAAGGGGCAGCTTATTGTTATATATATGAATGATGCCGATACAAGTAGAAAAACCGGTGTGCCAATACAAGTAGAAAAGCCGATGAAGGAAGCTTCATTACCATTCAACTCCTTTACCAAGGAAGGGCCACCATATCGAAATTGAAGGGATCATAGCAAGTTTGAGTATTTTGAACATGGTTGTTGTCGGCTTTAGCTTCTTTCTCGTGAGTCAAATTACTCTTGTTCTTAGCCCGGTGCGTCCAAATTAGCAGGGTGGTGGGGAAGAAGTAGACTTGTACTCCGACTAATAGGGGAAAGGAGCTAAGCCAATGCAAGGTTGACTCTGACTTATTAGATCCTTAGCGCTTTTCCTAAGCCTAAACGTCCTTATGTATGTACCTTTTGTTATGTCAAAAAAGCAAGGTTCGAAGAAGTAGACCCTGTTTTCTTTCTTTTTCTTCTGGGGATGATAGCGTGGTATACCTGGTCAAGGGTAAGTAAGTCGACATAGCTCCATGTATATGTTCTTTGGAGCCAGAACCAAGAGAACTTAGGGAATGGTGAAAGATGGCTCAAAAGTTTCTATCTATCAAACTTTTTCTTCTTCACTCAAAGAGCTTTCTTGGAGACTGTCTTCATAAAGAATGAATCTAGCTTCGTCGAAGTTCGAAAAGGAAATGGCAGGGGTCGAAGGGGAATACCTCTACTCTCGCATCGCAACTGAAAAAAGGGGATAGATTACAGCGGGGAAACCCTACCCTAGGGAGGGCCCGACCCTACGGATGCCAAAGAGTAAGTTGTTGGCGTATCGCGCGTAGTATAGGAGATTTGAGATAGACCAAGTCGGGGCGCTAACAAGCATGTAAGCCTAGACGCGGCGGTGGAGAAGGAGATTGACTCGGATCACCCTTACCGCAGCGTCTTCTTGAGCAGCTTATTCTTTGCATGGAGTTTCAACTCCCGCTTGTATCGATTACGCAGTCCATGCATAAACACATTATTCTCCACTACGAACAAATATTCGTTCAATACTTGTTGAAAAGAAGTATTTCCACCAAGCTCTCTATGTCATAATCTATCCGGTTGGGAAGGAAGTTGCCTTGTGTGTTCAGATTCAAAAATAAAGCAAACCAACACCCGGACATAGTATAGTAGAGGATCTGATAGTACAAACAAAAAACAGAGGTATTAGAGACGTAGGACTTTAGATACATTACCTGAAGCTCCCACTTTGGAGGTATTACTCCGGAATGGTTACCAGCATTCCCAAGCAAGGGTGTAGGTAGTGTGCTGAGGAGAGTTCACTAGTTTTTTCATTCATATAGTTATTCACCCAATCAGGGAAATCCTTAAATACACCTTCATTATGTAACAAAGGCAATCTTGGTATCGGATCATGTCGACGAAAAACATCTCTATTTGGAATAGAGACAATGCTGGGTTCGTTACTCGTTCTACAAATGGTTGATGTACTCTTGACCGTGGGTCCGAGAAGTTATCATAAAACAACGCGTCAAGAATACCATAACGAGTCAAACCGTTAGTAGCACATCAAGAGACATAAGCCTTGAATCCCTGTAGGGGAAAAAGGAAGGAGACTCTCGTTACTCTTTCTGTCCTCTTCATCATTCTCGTGAGTAGTTGTAGTTTCAGTTTCACAGATAATAGTTTCCTGAGCATCCAGCATAGCTCTCTTGAGCAATACTTTGACGTCGCTAGTGTCTTATCACTATCTCCAGAACCTTCTCCATCTACTCCTCTTGTTATCTTATCATCTTCTACTTCTTCAAAACCCAAATTGCTACAGTACCACCGCAACAGTAATCCGCTGCTACAGTACCGCGCCTACAGTACCGCTCAATTTACCCGGAGAAATCTCGGGTTTGCCGTTATGGTTGTAATGGACGACTCGAGTACAACCCTTTCAACGTGTAAGTTCGCTTTTTAATGTCGAGATCTCAGTAATTCTCCTTTTTCGTTAGTACTTTGATAGGGAAGAAAGCACTTCTAACGGGTTGAAAACCGCGATTAATAACTAAGCTTTCTTTGGTTCGTAACGAACAAGCAACGGATTGAGCGCACTAGCGCGAAAGCAATTATCACTTTGGCTATAGGCTGGCATCAAAAAGTTTCAATGGTTCAGTTCTTTATTAGGGAAAATAGCTTTTATTACTTTTGCTATAGGCTGGCATAAAAAGTGCATTTTGCAAATGCACTTACTGAGGGCAAAGTGGGTTTCTTCCTTTTCTCGGTAGGGAAGTATCAAAAGTGGCACTTTTCAAAGTGTCTTACTGAGGGAAAAGCGGTTTGATCACTTTTGACTATGGCTGGCATAAAACAAAAGAGATTTTCCTTCCCTCTGGTGAATAGATGTTCTCTTTCTTTTTCCACTTCTAAAGCATTTCTGAAATACAAACCTAAAAAGCCAATCCATCCACCTAGGCGGAAATCCACCTTAATAGGCTTGTTTCTGAATAGTCATCATATTTTCACCCCGTATTTATCCTCGGCTTGAAAGGTAAGAGGTCGATTCTGTCAGTAAAGGCGCTATTAAAGAGGTAAATAAGAAAGAGAAAAAGACTGATGATTTAGAAACTCTTTCTTCTATTCTTTATATGACATTGTTTCAAAGTCAAAGTGGAGAAGTAAAGCAAAGAATGCGAGTCAAAATTGAAAATGAAGAAGCGCCAGCATAAACAAGGAAAAGACCAAAATAATTCAGTGTAGTTTTTTGAAGGAAATGAAGGAAGTTAACAAGCTACGGACTAGGTACGTAGAGCTTGGGATAGGCTGACCATTACGTTTGTCTTTTCTACGGTATGAAGTTAATTCAATATAGCATTGGTATTTACTTACAAGGTAGGGCATTACCTGAGATAGACATTTATTGGAACTAGAGCGAGTAGGGATACTTATAATAGGGCTTGGGTGGGATAGGTCAAGTATGGCTTTTTGACCGTGCCAATCATTCGGGTGAGCAGAAGTTGATAAAGGAAATGCAGTGAATGAAAAGGCTTATCGTATATAGGTGTAGTTCTTGTTAACGAGTAGTAGGGCTTGTAGGTAAGCTAGGAAGGAAACTCGGAGGCAAGGGACGGACTGACTACTCTCTCAAAAAAGTGAGTCGAAGAATAGATTTTCATAGGTCACAGTAGTTGTTTCAGCTTATAGGGCTAGGTCAAGTGGATAAGGAGTTTCCGTAGGTACAGGAGGTCACTTCGGATAGATAGGGGAAGCTGCCCCGGATGAAGGAGTTCAGGAGTAGGAGTTTTTTCAGTTAAGGTGGTCCTATCATATTCGTTTCTTTAATAGAATGGTACTTACTGGTCTGTTTTCTTCTTCTCTTCTGTCTAATAGATATGACTTGTAGTTGAAGTTAAGGTAGTAGTTTATGTTCATGGATTGGAAGTGTATTTCTTTGCATTGGTAAGAGCATTTCAGCGACGTATTAATGAAATAGGCATCACTTTCTGACTCCGGTATTGGTCATCACCATTGGAATTGCTTCCTTACCGTTTTGATTCTCTTTGAATTAGGTTAGGTCTGTCTTGTCAAAGAGTTAGGAAATTAGGCCATGTTATCGTATATAATGAGTGTCTTTTCTTCTTACTCAGAAGAATAATACGGGGATAAGGCAAGCCGGTATGAGAAGTAGGGCAAGCTTAGTACTAGGCTAAGTCATTGGGTCTTCGGGGATAGGTATCAGAGGAGGAGAGTTAGTACACATACGGAAGCTACCTTCACGAAACTACCTGCACTTTTTTGAGTATGTCTGACTTTCTTGAGTGAGTTTCTTGAGTTGATGTTTAAGCTTAACACATAGATAGGTTAGGAAAGAGTGGGGAGTGAAAGGTTAGTTTTGCTTTCCTGTTGAGGTTTTTTCCAAGTCCATTTGAGCTGTCCCCTTTCTCCTCTATGGATTGCGGGTCAATTCCTATATGGAATTCGTATTAACCGGCTGGTATGCCTTCTTGCTTTCACTCATACCTTCGCTTCGATTCGGCAAGGTCCTCCCTGAGATCGAATTCCGTATGAACATTGCCATCGAGTACTAAATAAGAATTGAATGAAAAGTTCTTAATTAATAAGAAAATGACTCTTACTTGAGATGAGAATCAAAAAAACTTTCACCGGGCCCACTTGATTATCAATTCCTTCTCCTTTCCGTGATAGAATTATTGCGCGAAATTAGGCAGGAAAGCAGAATGCGCCTCCATATTGGATAACATCCACTCTATTGTGAGGAATGCATGCACGAATGACAGAAGCACACATACCCTTGCTCAGTGTCAAACTATCTTGCTTTCGGATCGTTGCCTAGCTAGAAGTGAGCCCTGAGTTGTCTCGAAGTTAGCTGCTTGGGTCGGTCCGACGAATACACCGGATACTTCCCCGGGTTGGAAAAGCCAGGTGCTTGCAAAATGTAAACAGCCTCCTCGAGGTCACCATTAAGAAATGCGTTGTCAATGTCCCATTTTATTAACGGCAAATGCTGATACAGAACAATAGTAAGGACAACTCGAATCGTAGTAGGCCGGGCTTCATGTGTCTGTGAAAGACAGTCCAACTTCGTGTCCCTTTCGCCATGTTGAAAACTCTCGGTGTACGTACTTCCATAAATTATTAATAACCTTAAAGGTACAATGGGTATAAGAGCAGGAGATCTACACTGCTATTGCGCTTCAATTCGAAGAGGTCACTCACTTTGTGACCAGGTCAAATCTTTGGTATAACGATGGCTGGTACAAGGATTAATGGAGATCGAGGATTAAAGGCTTGCAGCTTTCCGGGAGGTCCAGGACTAGGGATTGGATTTCCTTTGTGGGGTTTGATCTTCCTTTCTTCGGGATCCCTACCGTATAAAGAAAGAGTCTAGGTATTTCCCCGCCTGTCCACTATTGGCGTCTTCAGGAAGCGACCAATAAGATCTACCATTCCTTCTTCCAGGTTCCCTAGCTCCTGTCTCAAGATAGAAAGTAGGAACCCATGCTAAATCCGATCGAAGCATTTGATGATATCGAATTGATACAAGCAGTCCACGCATCCTGGCTGGATGAGATAACACTGAGAAAACACAAGGGAATGAACGCCTGGCTAAGAACGCTTAGACTACTACAGCCAGGAATAGAAGTAGTTTCAGTAATGGCAGCGCACAGCTGCGTTGCGGTGAATATCAAAAGAGGAATCTGATTCAGCCGTTTCGATACGAACGAACATCCAAAATGATTATCACTCAATACTTCCTTCACCAAACATGAAATGATCATGCAGCAACAATTCTTGGTACCTTGCATAGATCGCTTATTGTACTCCTTCTTCCAAATCTTCCATAAAGCGTGTGTTTTTGTTTTCATTTGATCATATATAGTGTAGTGAAAAACCGAGAAACGTCCTATCTCAGGTTTGCCCTTTCTTTCAACGAGATAGGCAAGCACTATCGTAAGTAGGCAAGCAAGTTAGGATTCATCGTTACGCCTGCCTTCCAAAGAAATGGGTGCCTGCTTGGCCAGCTCCACTATCTATACCGCGCTAACGAAAGCTGCCCACGCCTACGAAACAATGAATGCCCGCTGCCTCTACTATATTCTATAGCCTTGCTCGCTCGCCGAGATGCCAGGTGGGTCGGATCGGGTGGTAAGGGGAGCCAAGTTAGGAGTTTTTTTCGTTTTTTCGGGTGTGGCCCAGCTACCAAAAAAGCAGCTTACCTTGTTTTTCATACCTGTCTTTACCGTTTTGACGGGCATAAACCCTTTTTTCCTATCCTTTTTCCTACTCTTTTCAAGCTTTTCGAAGCACCTCCTTTTTTCTGATCTTGGTTACTACAACCTTTTTCTTCCCTTCTTCGGGCATCCAATGTCGTTATGAATGACTAACCAATACATGTCGTGGAAGTGAATGAGCTGCATCTTTCAATATGTCAAAGTTGTAGGCACAAGCGCGGAAAGCTTTCTTTTCAAGTCAAATCGTAGAATCATTCTCCTTCTTTCTTCCTTTTGCAGAGTAGTGCAATTTTTCAACATAGAGATCTTTTTTCATTTCTCTTTTTGTTTTTTTCTACTTATTGGGTTGGGTACCTACCCCGACTCTTTTCAATAGAGTTCCTTAACTGATGTCAGCATAGGCATTTTGGCTAATCTTGGACTATCCAAAAACTTCAAAAAGTCGAGTTGTGAAAAGGTTAGATAATTGGATTCATGCTTGCCTCGTGCCACCAGTTATGCCCGCAAAAATCGCTTCAAAGCAGGAAATAAAAGAAAGATCGGACTTCGCCCAAAAAAAGACACAAAACAAAGGGTAGCTTCCTAGAATTCCAAGAGGTAAAATACTGACTTTCAGTAAAGAATAACCGTAGTCAATGCTTCTTGTGAAATTTTTCTTGCTTTATACCAACAGCAACTCCCAACTCTTCCAGCTCATCCTTATACACACATATCAGACTGGTACTTGAAAGAAACGGTAGACTGGCGATTGGGGAGAGAGAGCCCCATGTCGAATCAAACAAAACTGCATTCTTGGGCTTTCAAAATCCAGGCAACCTCACGCATGCAAGTGATGACATCTCCGGATTGTGCTTTCGCTTCCTGCTTGAATCCTGCAGTAAAGCCTTGCTCTTATCAGAAAGAGAATGTGGAACTATTTGCTTGAATCTCTGAGCTTGTGGCCCTTTAAGCTTCTTCAAGTCGAACAACCACCCCGCTTCTTCAACGCTCTTCTTTCCAAGAGAAGATCGATCTCCCAAAAAACCCCAAATCTATTAAAGGAATGCCATCTATTGCATTTACAAGGCACTGCCACTCTTGTTCAGGTAATAATGCTTCTATTGGAGCTCTAAACCCAAGATTTTGATGAACCCCTTAAGCCGGCTTCCAAAATACTCTTCTGGGTCGGCAAAACTCTCTTTTGAGCATTCCTGCAAATTCCTCTCCCGCGCTTGCTCGCAACTCGAAGTTATCGACCACAAGCTGGTGATTCCTCTTGCACCCAACCAGAACACCGAGCAATTCAAGTTCTTGCTTTTAATTCAGGAAAAAGTCTAGAAGTTTTTCTCGATGAAAGGGAGGCGCCTTACTTATAGTTAGTGGAGGCTTCCATTCTTAAGAGAAGAGAATCGTACCTTTTGGGATTTCATCCCCAGCTGGGTCTTGACTGACCCAACTATCTCGGTTAATGCTCTTGATAAGGTGAGAGGGAGAGAGGTGCTTCTCTCTGAGAAAGAGAATTAGCTTAAGGAGAGAGACCCCACTATAGATATATGTAGGTGACACAAGAAGTTCTTCTTTTATACCATACTTGTGCCGCCTTAACAACTCCCTTTCTGGATAAATATACTGTACAAGGGGACAGGTGGCATAGAAAAGAGAAAATCTGTGCAATGTCTTGGTTCTAAGCGAGGTGCAGTTCGAAGCAATACAGTAATTCTAGAATCAAGCACCCGGGATAGATAGTAGTGTGGGGTTTTTTCCGTAGCAAGCGCTTTCGTACGAATTGGCGTAAGTCTCTAAGATCGTGGCGCAGGTTGTCGATTGCTCCACCTCCGCTTGCTCCACCGGTGTGACGGGTCCCCATAGATAGCTCCCATTATCCAATCTTGTATGTGTAGGACCGATACCCTTGAAAAGATGAAGAAAGGCGAGGCCTCTATAATGTGAACCGAGACTGAGTCATTCCACAAGAGCCTATTTATTTGCTCGCAACGCTGTAATTGACTTACTTATTACTCTAGCTTATTAACATTTCTAAACTGAAGTGGACGATGTCATTTCTGTTCTGAATCCTGTTTTATTAAACTAGTGGGATTTCTTAACGGCAAGAACAAGCTTCTTCGCAAACGGATTCAACTGGATGTTGGGAAGGGTTGTATTCTTCGCCAATAAGGGAGCAGGCTGACAGAATTGAAGCATGCATGTGACATGCCCCCGAGGGTTACGCAACTTCAATCAGGTAATCGCGTAAGTTGTTTTATTAAAGTCTTCGTCATAAGACTCACTTTTCATATTTTTGATTCTAGATCAAAAGAGGAGTGGTCCCATAGAAGACGAATTCTCTATGGAAACTTCTACTCATTCGAATGGTCTTGATGACTCCGTCGACTTGAGTGAGTTCGAAGAGATGATTTTATGGGCTTCGCGAATGTCAGTCCTTCCATATATTCTTTCAAGCACTACCCCTTTCTCTATGTATTAACCTGCTTATTATTCTACCACAGATAGACAAAACCGGTGATAGTATATGAGAAAGACAACGCTCCTAGGAAAGAGTCATCTAAAAAAAGAAATGGTTAATGATACAATCAACCAATGAACAACCAATGAATTCTTACGTATTTTAGAATACGTAAATCTCTTAGTCGAAATAACTAATAACTACGAATTCAAATCCAAAATATTACTGAATTGCCCCCCCTGTGTGTTTCCTCTTAGGGTTACGGCATTTGTTCGTGCATGTGGTGCCGGCCTGCAGGATGTTAATCTGTTTTACCATGCCATCAACCATGCTACTTCATTTAGGTCATAAATGAACTCTAGGATAATTATTCGAAACTCATCCATCATCTAACTCTTACTTGATTCTCTCTCAGAAGAACTGCTTCCTAGCTTTTTCTCTAGTGCTAATAAGCATCCGGGCAGCTATGGGTAGTTCACTAGACGCTCTTGCTCTCCATACCACATGGTATCTTTTTCCTCCCCCAACGTTCGGTCACATCATTGCTTGCTACATGGTTCAACTGAAAAAGAGGTGAGATGGTACCATTTACCTGAGGAAGGTAGGCAAAGGCTATACGGGATTTACTATCCAGAGAGCTTAAGTCCAGTCCCGCGCACGTCTATCCGTGTTGTGCTTACAATTGCTCTCTAAAAAGGCTGGCGCTTGCTAGCTCTTCATTCGCTTAGCACAGGTCCTATTATTAGAATTTTGGGCTTTTTTCATCTAGGGCTTGGTCCACTCTAAGAGTCCTATTCTATCGTGAACTTTACCCTGGGCTCTAGGCTTTAGTTTTGCTTTCCATACGGGGCGATGGAGTAGCATTTCTATAGATCTAGACTTCAATGCCGTATTCTCAGTATAATAACTTTTTTTTATGGTGCGCGGGTTCGCTTCCGGTAGTTGGGTGTGTTATCGAGGGTGTGGTAGTTGTTCTCTTCCGTCTAATGGCCTTTTCGAATAATAGTCTATATTCAATTCCGCTCACTCACTCACTCATCTACATGTTCATGGTCCTGCCCTAAGTGAGTTGTTAGCAATTGCGAGAAGGCATAAGAGACAACTGTGTCTGTAGTGGTTGTGGGGAAATGTCGCTTATGATGTTGGGTGGGATGGTGTTACTGTAGCTGTATATAGCGGCGCATTCCTCCTTATTTTTGACTTGTGCCTTGAAAGATTGAAAAGTGAACTAAGCGCCGATCAAATGAACAGCGATATGAGTTCCGACTGAGATCAATGGAAACAGACAAGGCCGCCAGGAAGAGCGTGTAGGGTTTCTGGAAATAGGGCAAAGCGATGGAAGCTTTCTATCAATTCTGAGCTTACATGTGCTCCACAACCCTTAGAATTGGGCCATTCGTACACCCAGTCTCGGTGAAAGCACTTATTTCAATCCTCGAATCGAAGGAAATGTGGATAGAGCCCGCCCGTCAAGAGAAAGTGTACACATCACCGAAATTCCTAGTTCCTCCCTTTCCTCCTCTGCCCTATACCTAGCTTTATACTACACAATACTTACTTTCAATGGCTCAGAGCCTACCTAGTTTTTCAAACATGAATGTTATACTTCCCTACCACGGATAGATAGGCTACGGGGCTTTGCATTTCGGCCCCCTTTAATACCACATCAAGGTGACAGGATTCGAACCTATGGCCCTCTGTACCCAAAACAGATGCGCTGACCAGACTGCGCTACACCTCGTCTCCCCCGGGATCCACCCATAAAGACTCGCGAAATTGCCCCCCCGCTTTGGGCACTGGGAGGCGAGAACCACCCACCGCTTTTTGGAAAGAAGCCAACAACCCCCCAACGAGTTCTTTCAGTTCAACCCCAGAGAGGGCCCCGGGGGTGGGGTATAGAAAGGGAGACTCATAGCGAAGAAGCAATAATATTCAAGCGTTGGCAATAAGTTATTAAGTAAGATTCTGACCTGTTTTCTCCAGGTTTCTGTCACCTTTATTCACCCTTCTTCCTTCCGCTTTATTCACTGTGTCTAGAAACAGAGTTTCTTTACTGGATCGGCCATTGGTTACAAAGGAACTAGCAAACGCATTCCTTAGTAGACCCCTCTCAATATCCACCATCTAAGGTTCATCCAGCATCGGGGCGCGGCCTTCCCAAACACGAATCCGTTGCTCAATTTGCGATGTTAACTGAGAAAAAGAAAGACCCTCTTTTGCCTTTCCATTTCCTGCTTTGACTTCCAACGTTTGGAATTTGACTATAAGAAAAAGTAGTACATAGAGTGGCGTACGTACGTTTTCATAGTTTATTGCCTAGTTCTGGCTTCGACTTCTCTGCTAGAGTGAACTCTATTGATTGTGGAATGGCCAATAGAGCAGCTCCTCGTTGCTATGGGTGGCATTGCTAAGAAAGAGTGTATACAGGAGTAATAAAAAGATTCGTGAGATGCGCTTTGCTTCCTGATTTTTTCCACATGCAGAACTCCGGATAGATAGCACAGACACTGGCGATTAGCAAGCACAACTTTCCGAAGAAACCTACTCGAACCCACTTTCTTCATGGAGTCTTTCCCTTCCAAGCCTTGCAACCCTTTAGAGGTTCTGCGTACAAGTTAGGTTCAGTCTTTCAAGTCTGACTTTTCTCGACCAAACTGCATTTTGCCTTTTCACTATTGTACCTTAGAATATCCTACCTATATTTGTGCACAATGAGTAAACTTCCCGAGTAGCTTCATCCTTTTAGCCATAATCCTTGACTCAGTTTGCGTGTAAACACGGCCGATCAAGTTTGCAAACTACTCAAAAACTTCAAAGCTTCCCTTGTGTACTCGTGTAGAAGGCCGAACCTTACGCTCACATCATCAACGACAGAAGTCCATTGTGGGTCGACATTTTCGATGTCTTCCTCGCATCCCGCAGTCAGGTCCTGAATCAGTGACAAGTCAACACATATTCCTTGCCGATGTACAGCGTTATTGTCAACGGTTCGCGATCACTCAATTATTATCTCCTTAAATAAGTCCACCCGCAGACCCACTCTTCTTTCTCCCCCAAAACCCGGTAGATAAGTGGGTGCCTCGTACTCTCTATTTGCCTTCCCAGGAAGACAGAGAAACTACACCAAAAAGACGGAAATAGGAAAGAAGAGTGGGTATGTGGGCTTCTTTCACTCCATTTTTGGGACAATTGTGAGAGTTCTGGTGCGGTGTCGGTGGATCCGTGGGCCGTTGGAGCTTGCGCTGGGTAGGCGTCAAGTGAAACAGTCTTTCCATTGTTTTGGAAGAGTCTGGTCTTTCTCCTTGCTTGAAATGGTACACGCGTTCTATAATAGGAATGCGGTAGCTTCTTTGCTTTTGACTAAGAGATTTAGCACTCACTTTTTTCTTGCCAAGTTGCATTGTCCCCACCACCCTTTTTTCATTTAGCTAGCACTCTACCTCCTCTTCTAGAGAGAGCATCAGCGACTGACTCTATCTATGATATTTTTGACTCCTTTCTTTTACTTGATTTTGGACTCCCATCCATAAGTTGAGCCCTTTTGTTGTATAGGCTTTCTGGTCTGAGAGGCAGGCTCTTTTGATCGGTTTTGATAAAGAAGCACCTTGGAAAGAGTTCCCCCATCTACTACCAACCAATGGCTGAAGCCAAGCTAATGAATTTTGGTAGGTACGGTGTACTAAGCGAGTGGAAAAAAAGAGAAGGATCTAAACGTGTCGAAGAGAGATACATTCCAATCCTATATCTTTGATTTTTCTATGATACATAAGATGATCAGATCCAGCGTAGAGAGAGGTAGGTAGAAGCAAAAGATCGGATCTTTCGACCACTTCAACTTACTTCAGGAAGGGCTTGCTTGGAAGAGGGAAAAGTCCCGCCCTATGGAGCCATGTTACTTAATCAGCGATAAGGACACTAGGGAGGGCGAAGCGTGCAGTTCGATTGCTTTCATTCTTGTAAGGCTCAGTCTGTGCAGTGGGGGACTTTCTGTCATTTCCATTGTCCGTTGCTCTAGACAGCAAAAAACAAAAAGCTTTTCACCTAACAAATTGAATAATGAAGCTTTTGAGGTATTCCACATTCTAAGATACCTTGTTATTATTAATCGTCTGCCTGAAGCCTCATTTGTGCCAAACAATACAACCGAAACTTCAACTTCTCCTCGTCCGATAATTCCCTTTTTAATACCCCGGTTTGCCCCAAATGTACCAGTCAAACCAATCTACCGGGTGCAGACCAGACAGTAAACTCGTGTTGCTTCTTCAAGCACACATAGTATAACAGAGAACCCGGGTACAAACTAGGAAGGCTGCTCGTGCTATTTATGGAAATAGCGAGGGTAATTGGACCTAGTAGCTCCAGCTTGCTCAGTCTTATTGGCTGGCGGCTGGTTGGTCAAGTTGGATGTTGTGTAGGACAGGTCAAGTTCGAGTCTAGTCAGGGTTTTAGTTTGGTCAAGTCCAGGTCAGCTCATGTTCATGTTGATCAGGGTTTTACGGGTTGGATTTTCGCTCATTTTCTATCAGAAAAACATGCTAGGCAAAAGTCATATGGTTATTCCTGACTATTAGGAAAGAACGGCCAATTTGGTTTGATAGATAGCAACTTATACTGACGATGACTTCAATTTGCAAAACAGGGACTCCGCTGCATATAGCAGCGAAGGAAAGGAGCAAAGAGGCCATAAAGTTCTTGATAGAAAACGGTGCGTTTCTACCTCCCGACATGGAGGATCACCGCTTCAACCCGCCCCTGCAACACTACTGCCCCGGCCTCGAATGGGCCTACGACATCAAGCGCATCCTTGAAAAGAGCTGCCACCTCTCCACCAATACTGAGACCTCTCACAGCTCCGACACCTGAGAAGAACGGATCTCTCTCCTCTATGAAAATTTCTATTCTAGTGCTACTCCCTGGATGGTTTTGAGAATGCTGTGTTTTGAATCAAGTTACTGTGTCGACTTTCGAGGAATCTAGTATGTGCTAATTATGTAGTGTCTTGATTTGTCTCTCTGGTAGTGTGTATGGCTGTGGAGTATCTGGTTCTTGAACTCTTGTTTACTATCTTTGTGGCTGCCCGTGTTATGGATTTATGCTACATAGTTCTATTTGCACTATGCCCCGAAACTCTGTTTTCTGTTTTTTTCCTCGAATAGGGAGAATTCGGTGAATCGAATTAGCAATTCCAATTCCGTGAGTCTCCTTGATTCCATCATTAGGTCGCACCAACCAAGGTAGTCTGTGATTGCGTTTAATTGGTTGTTCAATGAGGAAGATCTGTTCCTTGCCCAGTTGGTGATTTCTTTAGTGAGCCCAGAAAAATGAATGTAGAAGTTCTCCGGGGTTGTGGCCAGATCATTTGAGAACCTGTAATTGAGGCCGGTAGGTCGCAGAAGTCCGGGAATTTGAGGAAGTAATTAGAAAAAATGAAGAGATTGGATTTGTTGAACTTTGTTTGAAGAGTGCAGAGCAAAGGAGAGTGGTCCTAAGCCAAGTAGCCAAAGTCAATCTAGTAACGATAGCAAATCAAGTCAAGTTTCGGATTATCCTCTCCTGGACCACCGAGAGCCATTCTTTGGAGTGACCTTCCCAGTCTATGGTCAACTTATTTAGGGTACTATATCTCAGGCACCTTACCTATTTGATTTGGTTTCATTAAGGTTACTAATCGAGGTGACGATTGGTCATTTGCGAGGGTAACTAAGAATGCTTCTTACTAAGTGAGATATCTTTCCTCTCTATCTACTTATCTTGCTAGCTTTCCAGATACCTCATTCGTATTTATTGGTTGTTTATGCTTTCCTTTTTTGACTTCTGTTCCTTGCGTCACTTTCACATGCTTTGATCCTGCCTTCTTAGTCATACGTAGAGCTAAAGGTAATGTAATTACCACACCATGGCGGCCTGACGCACTTAATCCTTCGTTCGTTGAAAAATCTATATATAGGTTACGCTATTCTTTTATGTCATTCTACCTTGTAGAGTAAGGTATTCAAGTTCAGGGCATGCTCTTTTCGTGTAGAGGACGGTGCGCTAAGGAGATGGAACCATATGCTTTTCATACTTTTGTAGAACTGACAGCGGAGACGAAAAGCGAAGTGAAGTCAAGCAAGAAAGAAGCTCTTTTTGCTTTAATTGCTTGAGAAGCGTTCTAAGCCACGTTCGTGGAAGACTAACCAACAGGGAGTAGCACTTGGAGTGATATGAGAGAATCCAGGTGAACTATGAAAAAGCTCTATATATGAGGCGGAGAAGAAGTCAACTCAAGCCGCGCGCGGGGTAGGTTAAGGTAAAGAAACAGACCAGTAGGAGTTCTCGGATTTCACGCCCCAAGTCAGACGACTTCCTTGCCTATTAGTACTAATCCCTTCCGCTCCTTCCTTCTTTGGCTATCTAGGTGCATGCTGCATATACCGGAACTATTGCATAAAGCGGTCACAGCAGTGGTCAACAAAGGGGAGAAGATAGTGAATGTATTGATGCGAATAAGTAGTAAGTGTGCCGTGTGTGTGTGGCTAAAAAAAAAGCACTAACTCCACTGCCCTCTTGTCAAACTGAAAACGTAGTAAAAGGATTGGACTCCTTAACGGATGCTTACTCTTTATATATAGAGTGGATAAGAAGGCACGTAAAGTACTCATTCCAGACAGCAGGCTTTAGTTATACCCCCTTTCGAACTTCCCCGCTATAACTTCTGTTTGTTGGCCAGAGTCAAAGACACAGCATAAGATAATTAGAGAGAGGTAAAGCCCTGTTTTTTTTCAGATTAAGTAGGATGTCGCAGTTCGTATGTGCGAAGAATCGGTGCGACTAAATGCTCGGGTGGGATAGGAGTAGAAAGGATCCGCACAGGGAATGGCCGTCTTTGTTGTTGCAGACCTTGTGCCAAGGAAGGAAGTTTTCCAATCTTCAAATAATGAAGGAGTCGGAGGAGTCTCGTAATCGGGTGAATCAGATGCGGACCTTATATCGTGGAATAGGAGCCAGTACCATTATATTCCCGCTGCGAAGAGTCGAAAGATCTGTCGACACTCTCAAACGAAGCGCATGAAGAAGATCAAACCAATTCTTTGAGAAGTTGAGGTTTCCGTGGCTCTCTTTATAGCCTAACAGTTGTATTCGTTATATAGCGGAATTTACCATTCATCCGTTAGTGATTCCTTGCTTGCCCCTTTTCTTTTCGATTAGGAGTGCGCTGGTCAAAGTTTGCAGTACCCGTAGAAGAAGATAAACCAGTCAACCAGACCCCCAAACCCAACTTCCATAGTTGGAGGGATATGCTTCTGCTTAGATGCGGGCACTCTTGCTGGATTATTCTTTAGAGGCTTCATTATACGGAACTAGGAACGGATGGAAGTTTTAGATTGGACCCACAGAGTACCTTCTTGGATTTTGTGAAGCATGCTTGAAATTAACAAACAACACTCTCACTCTTGATTAACTTTCAAGGAAGAAGTTGTTCCGAAACATACTAACTAACCTGTGAATTGACTCCTTCCACTTAGGCGAGCGAAGTAGAAATGCACCAAAATGACTTGCCCAAGGACCACTTTTGATACATCCCACACACAGGGAATCTCTTTGCATCTTTGTCAAGTTGGATAGAGCCTTACACTCAAATACCTCTTCTATATTCTAGAGAATTTCTAGTCATATAGTTTCCTCCTCCTAACGACTATTATATCCCGCCAATTTCACCCGCCAATAGTAAATTGACAAGACCTACCAGATTTCACTTTGAAACCCTCCTTCAATTTCACCCCGAATTCAAAGAAAGAAAGAATGAAAGAGACCTACTTTGGACTGAAACGGCCTTGACCGGACAAAGAACTAGTTCAAAGTCAAAGTATACACTGTTAAGAAAATTGATAAGAAATTTCTTACTAGACCAGAAGCATTTCGGTGTTCACTGGTACCGCACTCTTACCTATTTTCTGGTAACAGGGAATCTGATTCGCTTCACAGTGCTAGCATATTTGTTGGAGGTTTCCTGCTTGGTGGCCTTATCATAGGAGCTCTTGGTTGTATCTATGCTCCTCAGGTAAATATTCCATTTTCTTCTGACCTGTTTTCTTGGCTGTGAAAATGTTAACATATCATTTAGACCTCTCCAGACTGAAGATTTTCTCAATAATATCCATCAGTTAATGGGAGGTATGTGAAACCTGAGTTCAGTGCTTACAAACACATATTGTATGCTTGAATCAAATTGGACCCTTAACCCGCCGCGCGCCTCTACAAATCAAAAAGCCAAATCCGGGTCCACTTCAACTCTTTTTATTCTTCGCTCACCTGTTTTTGCCATTTCATCAGCATAGGTTCTTGTGCTAGAAGAAGCTATTAGAGTACGCGATCTTGTTGCAATATCCGTTGTTCTTGGTCTTGTTGGAAGAAGGAATAATGCTAGTCTTTGAGCCTTATCGGAAGTCTGAAAGTTAATATAATTACTCAAATAAATCGTCTAATAAGATGGCTGAGCAAAAACGGAGATAAAGAACTCCTGAGAAAAGAAAATCGAGAGAAGAAGAGACTGCCCAACCTGGGGAAAGGAGGGACTCGCTCGAGCTGGCCATATCAAAACAGTAAAGAAAAGGCCCCTGAGTGGATCGTTTAGGGTCCGCCTCTAATACACTGTATTCGCTCTATTTTGAGGCCCTATCCTTCTATGAAACTATTAAGTTAGATGGTTAGCTCTTCTTTTTCTCCTCCCCAATCTTTCGGCACTTAGAAAAGAGGACTGGCGCGAAGTTATAGACGTCCTGCAGCTTCTTCACATTAGATATTTACGCTCCCCGGGTGCTTAGACAGTGGCTTTGCTTAATGCGCTTAGCTTCATTTCGTATAAAGTGAATCAATTGGTTAATGCAACTCTTTCTAAGATAAAAGCAAGGGAACCGGAGATGCCCGCAGGGGCAGGCCAAATAGATTGATTTATCCCAACGGGCTTTGGCTAGAATCATATTGGATCGGTTCTATCATCATGGAAAGCTACTCAAACTTGCCTTGGATCGCTTGGGACTAAAAAACGTGGCACTTAACCCTACCTTTTCTATTCCCATTAGTTCGCGGGTAAGCAGCTAATTCGTTCTTTTACTCATCTCGGGCATCCGATGCTGGTTGCCGATATTCTCCTGATTTTTTTGCCCTCACTCTCTTTTTGGCCGCTTCTATTTCATAAAAGTCGCTACGTTCCTTGTCGTAACTATTTGTTTATTATTTAGTGGGCAGAAATGAGTCGATTTTCGTCCTCCGTAGACAGCAGAGAAGATTGCATCGATGGAATAGAACCAAAGTCTATCTTTATGATCAGAGGTTGAATCGACAAATCCGCTTCACTTCAGTGCTGTAATCTAGAGTATACTGCTTGATCACCAAGGCAGAAACCAGCCAGCCTAATCCATAAAATGAACGAACATTTGGCCGGTTGTAGGGCGCAAGTATCTAGTGTAGCAATGCGCGAACTCCGTGCTACCTTAGTCGAAGTAGTTGCAGTAGCTGACCGACCTATTACTCTATTCGCGTTAGCGTGGCTTCATCAATAGCTCAACTTACTAGCGATAGGTAGACCCTGATATAGAAATGACACAAAGTAGCAGCGCGGCGAGCACGCACTATCCATGCCGGGCAAGCAAACGAAGAAGTCGCCGGGGGTGCTCTCGAGCTTTGAGATAGATAAATAAGAAATCGCTTTTTTCTGTGAGAAAGTGGGAATTTCTTTTGACTTCTTATCTGTCTCCGGAAAGCCAATCATGCAGTCTAACTCTCTCGACTTTCATTATGATATATATTGCGTCACTCAATAGGCTAAGGTCGGTATAACTTGACTTGTTCTATCGGTTAGACCTGATTGATTGAAGCAGATGTGGATTCGTAACCGGGGTTTGCTTGCTTTACTCGGATGAAGGAATCCTTTCGTCTATCTAGGTAAAGAAAGACCCACACGGGGCGTGCTTCGACCGGGAACCACACCATCAGTAGAACACTTTCATCTCATAATTGGCTAAGCGAAGTCAACGCTCCGCGCCTGCGCATACTACTTCCTTTCATAAATACCATACTACTTAACTGAAATAAGAACCCTTCCTTTCAAGAGGTATATCTCATCACCCAGGTTAAAGGGTAAGGGTAATAACAGTAAATGGATTGGCTACGTACGCCCCTCTTCCCGCGCTATCTGTTCTACTTCAAAGTAGCTTTTAGCTTGAGCTGCCATAGTGTGGTTTCTACCATGAGGTTGTACGACGACCCTTTTGAAGAGAGACTCGGGCCACGGTTTTTCAATTCGCAGCAGCCTGCGGCCTTTGCTTATAAAGTCAAGGCGTATAGAGTGAAAGAATATGAAAACTGCAAAATAGATATTTTCTCTCTTGCTTTACGTGTTAATATGTCACGCCCTTTTCAAGGTTCTGTGTTTTCTTAGTATTTAGAATAACACACTTCCAATTCGGATTCTGTATGCAAGAGTATCTAGATTCGTAGTCCGTTCACTTCTGCTATTTCTTATATATATTAAGTCATATAATATTTTGCTCTTTTTGATTCATCAAGCTGCCCCACCCAATACACATCCCATGGACGTCTCTTGTACCGTAAAGTACAATATTAGAAGACGGTGTCGGAGGGGCTAATGCCGGATTGCTGAATTTTCTCAAAGAAAGGCTTCTTGTCCACTGGGTTATTATGATGAAGAAGTACCTTACCTTAGGATAGGTTCACTTGTGGCGGTCAATTGAGCTATAAATCTAGCGATTTAGTGAAACTTTCCCAAGTCCGTCTTGATTTTGAAGTTCGCGGTGCTGGCATTTCCTGAAAGGCCTTGACCCGTGCCCGGGTCTACCTCAATCCCCCACCTCCAACGCTTGTTTTGCTAACAGATCAGCACAGCGGTTGGCCTGCCGATAAGCTTGATCTTGACGTTCCATTCCTTTTGGTAAAGGATAAAACACTACCTACCTAAATAGGATTTCTAAGAAAAGCCCTGTATGGCTGTGATTATACCACAGCAGCAGCACAAAAGAATGCACGGCCCAAATGACAAAACTGACACGCTCAGAGAAGTGCCCTTTTCATTCCTGTTTCAAGAATTCCTTCACTTGCGGACCAACCCTGCTTCCATCCCGCCTTTGCAATTCTTTTTTGTGGGGGTTAGGCCTGTATGATTCTTTGGCCTTATTCTCGTCGATCTCAATCCCCTTCTGATGGACTAAGAATCCGAGAAAGTTTCCATAAAACAAAGGGGCAGTTTTGACATATAAACCACTCCCACTACTATACTATCTTTCCTTCCCAATCTTTCCAATAAGTCCTTTGTGGGGAACGCGTTTCTAGACCTATTAATACCTGGCTTTCTTCTCTATCGGTAAGCGAAACGTGTGGTTTCAGGGTCGTGAAGCCTTCAGCTTGACAAGAGTCAATTTATGCTTAGAAAAGTGACTTTATCCTTTTTTCATCCTAAGAATGAAGTTGGTATCTCCATAAAGATCTGTTTACTAATTTTTGATTTGAAACCAAACTGATTCTATATAAGCTTGAGCCGTGAGATATTTCTGGTATTGTTAGTCATGAACTTGACTGGTTCCTTAAAGAAACTAATTAATTTGGGGCAGCCAAGTACACCCATGGGCGATGCTTTGTTAGGCCTTCTGGCACAGAGTATGTGGTACGCATATATGCCGAGGCTGCTACACAGGATTCAGCTGAAAGCCTTGCAAATTCTGTGGCTCAGCATGTCAATCGCACTCTTGGTTCTGACATTAAAGCAACGAGTAGCCAACCCTCCGAGCGGCCTTTAATACAGATTTTGGCAATTCGGAAGGGCGTTTTTAGCTCCGCATTTGGATGGCTTTCTAGAGTGCTCCCTACCTACTATCTTAGTAATAATCCTTTTGATAATTGGTGCGCTTTCAATTATCTTATTTTAGCATGTTTTGAGTTCGATTGTCCATTCTTTTATTGAATATGATTCATTGAACATGTCATTTAGTGCTTACGCATGCCTCATTTATTGGTTAAGTGACCACATGCATTGGAAGCTCAGCCTTTTTCTACCAAAAAAACTCGTTATTCCACCAGGAAAGACCAAAAAAAAGCAATCGCTTCAAACAAGTATAGATTTTGCCGGGTAGACATCAGGTTAGTAGAACAGGTAGACAACGAACAAGTCAGTGGGCTATGGTTACTCCCACTGAAACTTCTCCAACAATTAGAGGGCTTGAGACCTTCTACCCTTTCAATTCTATTACCAAGAGACAGCCCATACGTTGATTTTGCGTGGATTTGGGAAACACCTTAAGCTATGCAATTTCACTCTTTAGGGATTCAGGAGACGAAGCTTACACCAAAAAACCATCTTCTGGTTCGGACCGGAAAGCCGAAATCGAAATGCAAAAAAAGACACTATTTACGAGAAAAATGAAGAAGAAAAAAGGAGGAAAGAAAGAACTCTTGTATCAGACTACTGGAAAGCTTGAATGTCAGAATAGAGAGGCAGTTCATCGAATCGGTTCTATTGGATAAGGAATTGTATTGTTATCTATGGCAAGCAGCTCTTATTTGTGTTTTTGAGTCTGATAAGTGATACCGAGAAGCAAAGAAAGAAAAGCCACAATTAAAGCTTCCTTGAGCTGCTAAAACAAGTTCAACGATAACTCCTTATTATTCCTTAAACCTGCCTGGAGCTCTTGGCATGAAAATCTTATAGCTAGAAGAGGGAATGAAAGTCGGGTGCTGCACCAACCAAACCCCATTCTGCGGAGTTGGTTGATACAGCTTTTCTGATAGAAAGAGATGGCGAAGAGAGGGCGAAGCCTGCCGCAGCCTGTTAATGCGTTATAGTAGGAAGAGTCGTTAGGCCTAACCACAGCTATTGAATCTACTATTCTTGTTCAAGCGGTTCTTTGGCTTCAGTCTTTCCGGCTCCTATTTGGAATGTCTTATTATTGGGCTTTACTCTACGCGACGCGTTTTATTTTCCTTTTATTCGAAACCTGCTGCTGAACGCGGATAGTTGTAATTCAGTTCATTAATAATTAGTAAATCAACTCAATCCGGGCTATCATACCTATTGGTCGAAGTAAGGTAGCTTCTATATCTGGGAATAAATAAACAACTGCCGGGGGAACTACTCCCGGAAAGGAGCTCTCGCGAACGCTACTCCCACTCGCTAAACAACCGCTCTAGATCCAACGCTGCGAGAACAACACCAAAAGCAAGGAAAAAACAGAGATGTTGAGAAGCGAAAGAAAAAGAAAAAGTGTTCCGTGTCGATCTCATCTTTGAGAAAGAAAGCAAGTGACCACTTCAAGCTTTTCATTAAGGTAGAAAAGGCTCCGGCCTAAACTAAAGAAAACAAAACTGCGCCTACCATCAATTATTTCCATCACTAGGAGTAGTAAAAAGACCACGAGCAATGGCCCCTCACTTCGTGCCTCTAGCTTTAACCGCTGTCAATATTTGGAATGTTGGCAAAGTCTAAGAAGCAGTATATTTCTGAATTTTGGAATAAGGAAAAAGTGAAGGAGCAAGAGTTAACTGAGTGATTCTCTTTCATGGTTTATTGCCCTTCGGTTGGCGTACTTCTGTATAAAAGCACCTTCTAGTCTTTTCGACCTCTTCTCTTTCTTCAACGTATTCCAATGAAAGTATCTTGAATTCAATTTCCAGTGAAATTGTTTTGACTTTCCTTATTTTCTAGGGAATTGAGCTCAACCAAATAGATACATACGTCGGAAACAATCAAGGACCCTAGTGCTTGTGGGTTTTGATTTTGTACTAATAAAGCTGCTACTTCTTATGAGGGGTGGGTGATTCACAGACATGCAAGCAGACGATAGGAGGGGTAGGTGGACATAGACGAAAAACGGTATGGTTTGAGTATGACAATAGGACTTTGTTTGATCCATACAACATTACTCGCATCATAGAGATAGCCACCAAGATAAGAGATAGCCAGGTCGGACGTTATCTCTTAATTTATCAGCATATTCAAGTTCCTCTGAATAGTAAACTACGATATACCAGACAAATAAACAATACAGTCTTTTATGATTGGTATGCAAAGAATGCCTTAGTGAGTCAGGGCATTCAACATATGCCTCGGAAAAGCAGGTACTCTCTCTCGAGCACGAAAGCCGCCCATCCCATTGTTCTGCACTTAACCGCATTGGAGGGGATTACTTACTTAGAAACCTATACAGGGAGGAAAGGGGAATAATCTACAAAATTCTAACTTCTACACTTCTAGCCTTCTAAACAAACAGAGGCACGATCTACCTACATAGTATATCCGAAGAATAAACGCATTATCTGGCCTATGAGGAATAGCTAGAAGTTGACTTATCTCTGAAATCGAATCCTTACTCAAGATGGTTAGTGCTAGAGAAGAAAAGTGCCTCTTCAACGTATTTATTAATTGCTCGTAAATAAAGCAATCGATATTAGTCAAAGCATAATAGCGCCGCAGATATATGTCTTGCTTCATATGCCAATTACCTAGACACTAAATTCTACATCCATAACTACAGAGGTCTCATCTGCTTTACCTTCTTTACTATCGAGCTCTGGGAATAGACTGTACCTAAACAAATAGAATAAGCTGGGTGCGCACGGCTTAAATGAATCATGAAAGACTATCTTACTCTTCCTCGAAAAGCGTACTTACAACTGATAGAGTGAATTAACCTGTTAGAAAGGCGGAAGTTTACATACATTCAGGCTTATCACTTAATAATGTGGTTTATTAGAAGAATACCATCGTTGCTCTATCTATCGTTTCATTTCTTTTGTTAACATTCCATTGAATTAATTTAGTGAGGCTTCCCACAACGACCTACGATTCACTTTACCTCGGGCGCAATGATACCACTCCAGGATTGATACCACTCAAGCATTCGCCTAACCCACTTATATTCCCTACACCCACTCTTCGACTTCCTTGCAGGCTTTTACAAGCGAGCGCATGCTAGAATATACGGCTTTTATACTATACCGGGAGAATTGCTTGGGCCTCTTTTTGACGACCTAGTATTTTGACTACTTCCAGCTGATAGGTCAAACACTTTATTACTGAAGAAAGAAGCCTTCCCCACAAGAAGAGTCGGGACAACTGGGCTAGCAGAAATCCGGACACTTGAGCTACTGGACTAGTCATCATGGGCGGCATGGCCCAAAGAAAAATACCGCACCGGTTAGAGAAATTGACAACTAGGTAAGCAGATAGGTAAGCACCACATACATAAGATAGGTAAGCAGATAGGAGAAAGAAAGGGCTGGCTGGCACGGGGGGGTACATAGACATAGAACACTCGCTTTGTTGAAGCTTATTTATGTAGGTAGGGGTAGTAGGAATAAGAAGTTTGTTTAAGCTTTGGTGGTAGGAAAGCTGAAGAAGCAAGAAGAAGGAATCCGATATCATTGCATTTTGGAAAGAAAGCCGTGGGCCCGGGAAAAAGGCTTTCAAGAAAGGAAGCTCGCTCTTCTAAGTCAGAGTCTCTCTATTCTCTTTTTCTATTCGTATTCCCCGGAAATGAAATGCGCCGCTATTCCCTGGAAATTCCAGTAAGAAAGAGAAAGTCGAATTCAATCACTCCAACCGAGCGAGCAATTGTTCAATGTTCACTTCGATCATGTTCAACCTTCAGCTAGCTACCTCACACTCACTCAAATAGCAAAAGCAAGGAAATTCACTACTATATATAGAATCTAGGCATTGAAACTACTTATTTTCTGTAAAAGAGTACAGGCAAAGACTAAGCCCACTCCTGACTTCCTTGCACCATTCCTCCTTCTAGCCAGCTTACAGGTCTTTTAGAGCAAAGCCCCCTCTTCCGAACTAGCTTTTGTGCTAGATGGCTATGCAATCTATCTGGTGAATCAATCTGGGCCAGTCTTATAACTAGGTATTTTTTTTCGTGGAAAATGCCACATGATTTGACGGGAGTGCAATTAATAGAAGGAAGATTCCTAGGGTTACAGAGGCAGAGACAAGAGCTATGGAAGCTTACTTACAGAGAGAGAGTAGTACGCGGACAAGAATCTAGAGAAACTTCGGACTTGGTATTCACTTTTGGGAGTTTCTTCGGGGGTGCTTAGCTAACTGGTCTTTATAATCAATGGCCTTTATACACCTTGCTATTTCCCTAAGAGAGAGAATTATCTGCACAACTCTAAAAGATGCTCTTCCAAGCATTTCGTACACCAATTCCGCGGGTGATGGACCTTTCTTTCGCTAGTCTTTGCTTAGTCACTAACTCCTTTGCACTTTCTTTCATCTTCCCAGCAAGCTACACATCTAGTCCTGTGACTAGCGTTAGCGGGATCTTATTCGAACTGGATCTTGACTTCTTTATAGGGTATCTTTGATTTCGAGATGGCACTCGGACTATATGGCTTTCTTAACTTGCTTCAAGGTCGTTTTACTTGAGAGTTACTTTTTGAATATTAATGGAGAGCTACTGAAATGGAAACTATTCCCTTGAGGGAGGAGCAGGTCGAATAGTCAAAGAAGGGGATGGCTAATTCCAGGAATAGAGTAGCATTCTCAAGCACTACCCTCAGTTGCAGCCTCAGTCCATATAAAAAAGGAAATCTACCAGCAGCAGAGGCTGCAGATACATGTCCACCACCAGTTTCTCTACGTACATAAGCGTGAGCAGTTGCAGGTAAAGAGTGTTGTGAGGGCTTTCATTTGCGCGTTAAGGGAAGTTTCTGTTATAGCACTAGAAATAAGTGCCGTTAGTCTCAGCTAGAACATAGGTTTAGCTGATCCGTATTCCGTACGTTAGGAAGGCGATACTGATCTGATTCGATGTATGTTCATGTGCTGAGTGAAGTGGGTCTTTGGCGGTAAAGCAAGCAAATCCAACTGACAGCAGCGGTAGGCTTTCGTGCTTGTTACAGGTATAATTGTTCAATCATACGCTCTCTCTTTCTTATCTGTTCCGCTCTTCTGGCTCTTGGACGGGTGAGAATGGAACTAGCACGCACAAGGTTGATGAGAAGTCGAAAAGCACATCTGCCGGTTCTTTAAGCATCTGGGTCAGAGCCGGGCACGCGAGGAAGGAAATTGAATAGATAACGTAAACTAAAAGAAAATAGAACTGAAGTTCAAGCCTATGGATGATTTTTCATTCTGACTGTTGCTGGGAATTTGACGTACGCTTGCTTTCGAAGGTGAAGGAAGATAATCCATCTTGAAGATCGATCTGTATTCCAGTCTTTTTAGTTACTCAGGTAGTAAGGTCACCTAGGCTGAGAAATCACCTTGCTAGTGGGTAGTGCTGCCTGCGATGGCAGTAGTTGAAGTGAAGGCTTGCCTACTGATAGTACTCGTACGTCACTGTAGTACTTATCTCTCTTTCTTATAGGTGAGTGAATATAGTGAGTTAGTCAGCGTGATGGTGAAGAATAGTTGATCCAACTAGAATAATGCATAAACTAATACATAGTGTCGAACATGCGCGAATCGTGTAGCCCTTCCTTTCCTTATTCGACTGTGTACTTTGCTGACACCTGTTCGTTCGCACGCAAGCTCGACAAAAGCGGAGGCTCAACTCGTTCGTAACTAAAATCAAATGCACCAAAATAATAGTAGTGTGACCATGGGAATGAGAGATGAAGAGAGAAAGATCATAGAGAGACCCTTGAAATCCAAGGGGGCAGAGAGCGGTGCTGACGTTTGTGAAACCAAGCACGAGGTGATTGTTTTAGTCCGTAAAGAGATTTGGAGAGAAAGCACGCACACATGGTCGTGTTGAGAAGGATCAAGAAATCCGGATGGTTGTTGCATGTAGAGTAGTCCATGTCAAAAACCATGAATCAAAGAATTTTGCACATCTAATTGTTGAACGAGCCACCCATAGGGAAAGAGCAAGGGAGAGGACAACCTCTAAGGTCGTAGATGATATTTTTCGAAGGTCGTAGGGCAAACCACCGGACTAAAGGTGTGAAAATAATCAATGCCTTCTTCTTGAGAAAACCCTTTTGCAACTAAGCGCGCCTCGTAGTGCTCAATGGACCCGTTGGCATGTCATTGAATCTGAAACACTCATTTGCACCAGATACCCTTTTGATTTAGGGGAGGAAGAACCAAGGTCCAAGTGTTGTTTTTGGCATGCGCACAAATTGAGTTATTCATGATGGTACACCACTCAGTAGAGGTTTATGCTTGAGAGAATGATGTAGATTCTGTGTCAAGAGAGGCATGAAAGGCCACATGATCGGGAAAAATGCAAAGTGTAGGCCTGAATCATCATCTGATTGTATCTATGACATATCTCAAATCAATAGATCTGATGTGCACTCTTGGTATTCTGAGGATTTCTTCCATATCGAGGAACACTCTAAGCGTAGCACCAGAATTCTTTCTAGCTTTATTCAGAACTTGATTAATCTTGTACGAAAAGATCGTAGAAATAATGTAGTCTATTTTCATAACTTTTCTAGTTTCGATGGTATTATGCTCACTAGGCACCTTGTGAAGTCTCAGAATTACAAGATCTCTCCTATGATGATCAATGGTGAACTTATAGAGCTTATTGTTTATTACTCAAGTAGACATAGTATTATCTTTAGAGATTCACTTAAGCGATAAAGAACTTGACTCAGGAAAAGTTGTTTCGCTGGTCAAAAAGGGGTTCCAATTACTTGAGATGAAGTGAAATCAGCTGTTTTTTAGGCTAATGGGAATAAAGCCCCTGGACCTTATGGTATATACTTTTGGTTTTCTCAGGAATTCTCGGAAGTAGTTCAACTAGATGTATTGACTTTAGTTCAATCATTTTCTCACCATCATCTGGATCTGTCCAAGCTTAATCATGCTGTGATTGGTCTTATTCCTAAGAGAGTTTCTGGTTCTAATATCTCACATTATAGGCCCATAGTGCATCGGATAAGAATTCATGCCTGAAAAGAGGATTCTCCTCAATACGATTCTTCTTCCGAGCAGCCCATTGAGAATGAGCAGTGCGGAGCCTTGCAGGACCGCCTAGTGGTGTCGGAGCTATCTAGCTGCCCTAGTGTCAGAGTCCGGACTGCCGTGGTGTCGGCACATGTTTACACTCGGGTACCGTTAAGTACCTTTAGAGGTTGTCGTACTATGATGTTTGTTGTTGGAGTATAGGTACGGTGGACCAGGGATTGGTTGTACCTGTGTCGGAGTAGGTTATCTTGGTATGTTTATGTTGTGCACTCTGATATTCGAAATAATTCATTTTTATGGCATGCTTGCATGGTTGGAATTTCATGCGAATGAATGGTTCTTTGACTATTTCATTATTATTTCGTACTCTCTTGTGATATTCCACTCCAACGGTTATATCTTGAGAATCTACGGGCTGGAACTGAATATCCGCACTTTGAGGTTCTCGATCTCCTCTCACCCGGTTTCCACTTTGTGGGTTCCAGGTCATGGTACTCCTTAGAGGCTGGAGATGAAGTTGCTACAAAGGCAAAGAGCTTTGAGGGCAAAAAACACCTCCCATAAAGAGTGGGTCATTGCAGGATATCCCAATAATTGATCTTTCGCCCCAGCGAGTAACTACTAATGTTGCGGGCGAAAAGAGCTATGAGAAGTCAAAACCAACTTATTAATGAACAAGGTTCAAAGTGCCGGGATGGGTGATCCAGTAAATTGATAAAACAAGGAGAAAATTCCTCTGGCACGGCGCGAACCACTCCACTTCCAAACAGGTTCTAGTAGCATGAGACACGGTCTTCACTCCTCAGGATAGAGGTGACTTGGTCGTACTTTATTTCAACACAATGAACCCGGCTCTTCTAGCAAAATGATTTGGAATTTGAACTGGTTACAGAGGAAACCACAAACCTAACTCCCCATTCTTTCCATCCACCATCGCCATCGAGCCCTGGCTGTAGAGTTTCTAATCGCAATGGATTTCTGTTTTATTTGGCTTTTCCATTCGCTTCGCTCAACCCTGATCTGGATAGATAGCTCGGCTTCTATTAGCTGATAATGGATGTTTTCAAGGAAAGATTTCGCTATACAACAACAATGAACTCACTTCTGATCAAATTGGATGAATCGGTAATCTTTCTCTGTCTTGTGAGAGAGAGTCACTTGCTGTATTGAGAGCGGGTGGGTGACATGCATTAAGCGAAATCGGTTGTTATGTTTTTGAAAAGAGGAGCAGTAAGTTCAGTAGCTTCTTTTTATTAGAAAAGTAACCTCAATACCAAGGAAAACTCGAAGTGAACCAAGGCCTTTAACAGCAAACCGAGCTTGAAGATGGGTAAGAACATTCATGACAGCACCAGGATCACTCCCCGTGAGGATGATATCATCCACATAGACTAACACAACAACGGTGCACCCATGATGGTGAGAAACGAATAGAGATGGATCATAGCTTGAGGCACAAAAGCCATAAGCGAGAAGAGCAGCGCTAAGAGTGTGAAACCACGCCCGAGGCGACTGTTTGAAACCATATAAAGCCTTTGAAAGTCGACACACATGATGGGGCCGGCCGGTCGGGATCAACAAACCCGGGAGGTTGTGTCATATACAGCACTTCATGCAAATCACCGTGAAGAAAAGCATTTTGTACATCTAGTTGTTTGGTAGTCCAACCGAGAGAAAGAGATAGATAGAGAACCAGTCGTATGGTCATAGGGCGAATGACGGGACTAAAGGTGTCAAAGAAGTCGATGCCCTCTTCTTGCGTGAATCCTTTTGCTACAAGTCGAGCTTTGTAGCGCTCAATGGAACCATCGGCATGTCGCTTGATCTTGTACACCCATTTACAGCCAACAATTTGGTGATCGTCAGGTGGAGGAACCAAGGTCCAGGTTAGATTGAGAGCAAGAGCATTCATTTCCATAGCCATGGCGGCACGCCAATGAGAAGAAAGATTCGCTTGACGAAAGGTAGTCGGCTCTGATTCTGTAGGACCAGAGGAGAGATAGGCCACATGGTCCGGAAAAGGGCGAGGTTTGCGAGTGTTGTCACGTGTTCGAGTAGTCATCGGGTGAACAGAGGTAGATGATGTAGGAGCTGGAGTAGAGGGCGCATCTCTGGAAGAAGGAGAGGGGTGAGCATCAGGTCGGGCAGCACGGTCAGAAGGGCTTAATAGCGTTGACGAGCAGTAGGCAAGCAAGTGTATTGGCCTTGGTTCTACCAACGAAACGAAGAACTGAAGATAACACAGCTGTCTACCTTACACTCAATGACGAAGGACAGGCCTCCATGCATACCTCGAGCCGAACAGAGAAAAAAGTATGAAACAGCGTGTTTAGGTAAGCTGAGCAGATCAGTCACAAGGCTTCGATACGTGCCTTCATTTCCGCATGCATATATGATATTCATTGCTGTAGAAGAGGCATTCGTTCGCTTTTGATGAGCTACACAGGTAACTACTTCCTTCTGTTCCGAGTGAAAGGCGTTATACGTTACTAACTGCTACTCGTACTGCTACTGCTACTGGGGGTTTGCTTTCCTTCAAATGAAAATATGCGTCATGGGTATCAGACCCCGGACACCTAGTGTATGTCCTATTTGTTTGCTAAAGCCGGATCATTCAACGCAGCTCAAGCTACGCACTTTCCAGCCCTCCTTCCTTATTCCTTCCTCAAAAATTTGATAGTAAAAAGCCCGTCCTGCCTTTCGGCCAACAAATGTTGACATCGTTCAGTGCTTCGATAGGATAGAGAACGAGCGAGCTACTCCTCGCCTTCTTGAGGGCCCAGCTGGGACAGACCAAGGAGTCTCTTATCTCTGCTTTCCTGAAGACCAAGCGTACCGGAAGGGAAGGAACTAAAGCAACACTAGGGTAGGCATCCCACCGCCCCTATCCTCATTCCAAATGGTCTCCATATCAGCTACCAGGAAGGGAGCTCGGCTGGCTGCACGCCCTTTCAGAGCTTCAAGAAAATCGTTACTACCCAACTTCTTAGGTGTAGGACTACCTGCTCTACTACTAAAAGGTCGTTTCTTATAATATTGATGATATTTATCAAGTAGTCTAACTACCACATCCTCATGCGATGGAACCACTCTCACTCTCTTACACTTTTGAGTGTATAGTCTCAGAGGGAGTCTCTCAATCTTTCCACCCATGCTATCGCGAGCATACAACTTATTAGTTAGCAAGTCATACAATTTCTCAAAGAACTCACGAGGCATACGCAAAAAGCTTCATTGATTAATTCAAAATCATCGCACGCCTTTGGGTGTCGAAATACTTAATAGGCTAGACATTCACGGGAATAGGTAAAGCATGTTAGAGGTGTCAAGCATTCACAAGATAGGCTTGTTAGGTTTGTTTGTTAGGTAGTGTCATAGCTTGTCACGAGATATGCATGCATTCAAGATAAGGATAGCAAGGAGCCTACTACGCAGGTGAAAGTTCCAACATTTTCTTCTTTCCTTTTCAACTAGTCCTGGAAAGAAGATTTTCAAAGAGAATGGATGCCATGAACAAGTGTATCAATTCATGAGTTAAGGAATACTCTGGGGAAGATTGGGCATTGGGTTCATCTTGTTATTGACCATCCCTGGCACAACCAATACCTTTCCCTTGACTTAAACAGCTACTTGATTTCAGTACGATCTTATCCTTGACTTTCTAACTTGCATTTCCTTCCAACTGGTTGATAGCTTTCACTTTATCAGCCAGGGAGAATAGGTTTATACATAAGGCTTACTACAAGATCTTGTCTTCTATTGTTGACTGTACTTCACTTTCCTGTACTTTAGACAGTGAGTGATGGGGTGATCCCTATCACGAACGGAATATCATACATGAATCTATAGTTGGGAAAGAGTAGATAACTATATCTACTAGCCCATTTGAATTGTTGCCATATCCACCTTTTTCATACCAGATATTTGTTATGAACAACCATTGCAAAAGAACAATCCATATCTATATTGAAAAGAAGAATCAAGTAAGGATAGTATAGGTCTAACCTTGTCATACCAGATATTAGTTATTTGCAAGTTCTTTGTCCCTAACCTTTGGTTTGTTATAACTCTAGTGATCGGTAAACAAGTGAGTGATACCCCTTAGGATAGTGAGATACTACAAGGCAAGGAGGAATAGTCCACTAGACTCTTTTCTTTGTCCATAGGATGTATAATACTACTAGCATCCTGCCTGGCATCTACATTTCTCTAATCACGATTTCCTCCACTGCTTCTATTATACTATGAGCTTCAAGCTCAACTGCTTTACTAATCATATGAGCTTCAGCCCACCCTGCTTGCTCTTCCACAAAACAAACAACACACCTCTAGATGATCTATTGTCCACTCATCCAGATAAAGAGTTAGCACTCATTAGAAAACGAAATACGTAGATCAAGGCTATAAAGAAGCAGTCAAAGGAAAGTCAAGATATTATTAGTCTAGTTGATACTAGATAATAGTCTAGTTGATTGTCTAGTGAAGAGGAAGACTCTCTTCGGGGAATTCGAGGGAAGGACTGCAGCACAGCCTACCTCAGGTATACAGACAGATAACACACTCAAAACGAACTCACATAACCAGCTGGAAACATGAAAACAAGGAGACCAGCAATCATCATCACTTGTCTCTCTCGAGCCGTCCACCTTAGAACTGACCTGGCAAGAGAATAGAGATCTGGCCTTTGGATCAACTAGCTATATGGATTCTTTCTAACCGGCTGAAAAGCAAGCAAAGATCCAAGAAACCACTCAAGAAACTAGCCCAGCAAGAAAACGAATACTAGAGCCATATCCTTTCCGCTGCAAACAGAACAGAGACATCCTCCATCAAACCCAAAGCTAGGCATCAAAGAAACCGGAGACCAATAGGCATGGCATCAAAGGCTTACTCAAACTGAACATACGAATCCACACCACAGAGCATATCTACTCCTGCTAGAGAAACAGACAAGGAAATCACAAGAAATAGAGATGATACGATGGCAGCGAGCTCCCTATTGAGAAATAGTTCTAGGAAGTATGACAGTCAAGTCAAGGAAAGGTGATCATCTAGTATGGGACGGACCTAAGAGAATAGCAGAGATGCTAAGTGAAGTTAAGAGCAGTCAGGTACAGCTAGTGGATCTGGTTCCTTCGAATAGAATCGAATCTAATAGATTTCGAAGTTGGGCTTGAAAGGCCGTGGTCACACTGAAAAGCACTGAAATTCATAGAAAAGATCAGAAATGCAATGGAATGCAAAGATCTATATTTCCTACCTTGGCCAGTGCCTATGATTCTAGCATTTCCACGGGGGCGACCCGCTTCACTTTACTGAAAAGAGGTAGCTAGAGAAAATCAATGAAATACAAGATGAAACTTGCTTGATGCCTATCGTTTGTAGATGAGTTGCACATGTCGGTTTATGCTTCGAAAAGAGGTATCTTATTTCTGGTTTCAGGGAAGCATCCCAAAAGGTATCTATTATGTGTTTTTGACTTTCGAAGGGTATCGTTGATAGGTTCGTATCTTTGGCCCGGAATTAGTACTTCAGATGCCCAGTCCAGTAGAGTCTAGTAGTGGCACTGGTAGCAGAACGGTTTCTTTGAAAGAAGTCATGGGACATAGTAGGCCGGGCCGAACAACTTCCTCAACTACTAGCAACCGGATTCTTCCTCTAGCTACTTCCGAACTGCTTCCTTCGTTCGTTGTTAAGGCTCCATCGTCGTTGAAAGAAGTGAAGCCGCATTCCCTATGCGCCAGGGAAGCAGAGCCAAGCTAAGCTAATAGTGCCGCAATGCAATGAACAGAAAATCAATGATAAGATGAGTGGAAAGGTTCTCTGTTGGCGGGGGAGAGAAAGCCAGAAAGAACGACTGAATGAAAGCAAAAAAAGATAGAAAAAGATTGTTGCGATCGTGGATGAAGGACATAGTCCCTTTCTTCGGGGTCCCTTCTATTGATCCCCGGATTTGAAGATGGCCTAAGCTAAATACGGATCCGAGAATCCCCATCTTTCTTCTCTGAAAAGATACCCAAGATTCGGGTTGCCAAGAGAGGAAGCCGGTTGTTAGAAGAATTGGTTGAGTTAGTTTCTTTGGTCTGCCCCAAAGGTAGCAACTCACTTACCTGAGTAAAGTCGACCCGATAATCTAAAAAACACATAAATTAGATCACATTTTCATATAAGGCACCTGGACACCTGAGCAACCAGGCTTTCTCTTCCTAGAATTCGATTAGATTCGTTATAGGCTGAACAAGACTACCTCTTCGCTTCACTTAACTGTACATCTCACCGATGGGTCCTCAGGATTGACCATGGATTCAAAGAGCTGGGGATGTTATTCGAGTGGAAGGAAGCGCATAAAGCAAGAGTTGCTTTAAGACAAGCAGCCCATATCTCAATTATTTTGATTTTGATTTCAGCCCATCTCTCTATTAGTATTCTTTTTCATATCCTTACCTTGGAATCACAGATCTATATTGAAAGCCTTAGCCTTAGGATGAAGAGAAGCTTGCCTTTTAGGGATAGGGATAAAGCACAGCTTTTTAGACGAAGAAATATTCCTTGGGAATGGATGAGTTGAGAAACTATAGAGGTCTGGTGGAATCGAATCTATATGCTCTGGCTCGGTCTTCTTTATGCATAGCCCGTTCTTGCTTGATAGCATTCCTTGGAAATATTCTTTCCATTTTCTCGAGATGGGTGCGTATTCAGGAGCGTGCTAATCGAATCCATCCTATCTATTCCTTTCTATCCTTGACTTTCCTTACTTTATTGTATTGTATTGTTCTTTTCTTGAATAATGCTTACGTTACGAGAAATCATCTCATCGGATCGGGGATGATCGGATTTCGATGGATCCAAAGATAAGATTGCTTGACCTTTCCTTTCCTATCCGGATCTGGATAACGGGAACTACCTCCTACTATGGTTAGGACCCAGGAAGTGCCCTCCTCTATTTATTACTTGAGTTGCCTTTTTCTCGGAAGATGGAGCTTTCGATAATGCAGCTCGAAGAGTGGCAATAGACTCTTGCTGAGAAATTCTCAACAACTCCACTCATTACACATGCTCTTACGAATGTCAAGAAATTACACAACATATCAATTTACCGTACAGAAGGGGACTGCGCCTTCGTCTACAAAACTGCCAACCATCTTGATTTGACTTTCTTGTAGTTTCTTTTGCTTTCGAATTGCGAGATTCCTCCCCGCAACCAATGCCTTTCCTTCTCCTGAACTTCTCTATATATGCAAAAATAGCAGGAAGAATGCAAGGAACTACTGCTGTGTATCACTTTCACTCAGTGAAGAGTCAAGCCCGGGAATAGTTTAGTGAGAAACGAAGGAACTGCTGATCTAAGGTGGCCCCCGAGGTCAAGTAATTTCCTTTATTTGGGATTGACCGTCGATTCACAGAGGATTCTCTCCAAAGATTGGCCTAATGCGATGAATAAACCCTCATTTTATGAGTTCATTTCTTTATCCCCCGTACCGAAGGAAGGATCCATGACCTAGGCCTTAGAGCTACTGATCAACTCGACTCAAATATATGGGCAATATGCTGGGTTTTGTTAGAAGAGGAGGCAGGTTAGGTAGTTCTCACTTACCCCTTGCAAGGCACGGCCTAAAGGTACGAACCACCTCATTTACTTCGTTACACTGAAATCAATCAAACTCGAAATAGAGACTTTTGAAACGATCCAACCCCCGCAAGGGTAGATTTCCACTCTTCTCGGGTCAGGAGGTTGACGAAACGTATTAAATCGAGATGAGGGTGGGCATATTGAGTTGAAGAACTCTTTCCTCCGGGGAAGCTGCCATTACCTTTTGTGTGATTGGGCATCTCAAAGCGCATAGCCAATGCAATAATCTAGATCTTTGAGGATTCTGGTCCAAACCATGCCAAATCATTTATTCTCAACCCATTAAAGCTGAAACGTGCCAGTGCAGGCAACGGGATACCTTCTCTTCTAAAATAGATAGACAATAAGTGCACCTCTTTCAACGAAGCATTAGCCGCCACATCTGGAAAGCTATCCAGTGCCAGTGTCATAATAGGATATTCTAGCCGTGCAAAGTACGAACTTGTTACTTTCCTGGCCTACCCAAGTGGAAACCGGAAACAAAAACCACCAGTGCTGCCGCAATGGTTCTCATCTCCTGCCAGCTAAAGGTGCCATAGGCCCTACCAACAAACCTATCTATAAGCAAAGCAAAGACTATTCCTTCTCTCCCAGCCCAGAGAAGAACCAGTATCCCTTGTCTAGCGTATTGTCTAGTTGTATAGTAGCACAAAAGCCGTAGACTACAGGACAAGGAAACCACAATCCAACTCCTATTCTCACGAGCCTGTTTCAATAATGCACTCACACAAGCAAACACAATCCAATCTTTCTAGAGAGCCGGCAAATGACCCAAGAGAGATAAATTGCAACATTGTTCCACAGAAAATGAGACCACTTTGCCTTTCTTTTCCAAGTTGGATGATCTTAGCCACTGAAATGATACAACCCTTCAAGGGCACAGACCAAGAACCCTCAAGTAGGAAACCCTACTCTGATCTGCAACCGCTATCCTCCCTTCACAATCAAAAGTATGAAAGTGGAATGCTTATACCAATTAGACTAACAAGCCTTTAAGCTAACAACCCACAAGCTATGAAACTGGAATATGGAAAGCAAGGAAAGCAAACCCTAAGCAAGGAAGAATAGAGGAAAGGATCAACCTTTAAGGCAAGGTCATCATGTTTTTAGTTTGTATTAAATATATGAATCCGGTGATGGATTTTTCAATCAGAGTATCAACTTCAGAGACATTGCTTTCTGCTTTAGGGTCAGGCTGGTAAATGGGTATCACTGCCCGAATGGTATAGAGTGGTTCCTAGGCTAGGTCTAGAAGAGGGCCGGGCAGATACGGATCCAATACGGTTCAGGGTATATCCTTTACTTATAGTGAGTTGAGTTGTTCCCTCGAATTCGAATTCGTTTAAGAAGAAGATTGAGGCGAGGAAGTGCTGTCGACTCAAATGAGGCATATCTTTTCAATCCAACTACTTCCTTTTCATAATCCTCCTATTTCCTAGGCCTAATTCCCTAATCTGCTTCCTTAGGAGCTGGGCTTTGGGTATGAGGATTCCTATTCATATCTTTCTTCCTGGCATTTGTACAAACCCATAGTTTCCTCTGCTTTCTCCCGACTTGATTCCAAAAGAACATACGGATTCCTATTCATCTGAATTCAAATCCCTACTCCCTAAAGAAGACAAGAGCGGTGAAGTTATGAGATGCAAATCTATCCTGTACGGGACTATTCCCAGGCATATCTGGTTTATGCTTTATGCGAGGGGTTATCAGTGATACTTAGTGAATAGAGGAGTAGTTCCGCGCTTTTCGCCCATATTTTGACTATAGAAGTTCAGTAATTGATCCATCCTTGATGGGATGTGGTACCCCTCTGCCTCAATGGCATTGAGTGTGTATTGCCTAGTGGACTCAGGAGGTAGCTAGCTTTTCTAAACAATAACAACCTGCTTCCTTGAAAAGCCACCCCAAAATAGGATCGTGCGAAGATGAATAACCAAAAGATGAGCTCGACTTGGCGGGTGATTCTAGTTTGTATCTTCTTTCTGCTCCGAAAAGTGTATCGATTTTGACTTGTATAGGCTAGTGCTTGCCAAGAGTGGACTTGAGTGGTTGCTAGGTTTGGGCAGGCCTACCTTAGTCAAGGTTGTGTTAATGCTTCGTTGGATTCTGCTTTCCGGGAAGGACAGGATAGTAACAACGGATAGTCAAGTAATGGCTAGTAAACTATGGAGCAGTCTAGTGAAGTCCAGTAAAGCTACCTATTTCTAGTAGCTACTTCTGAATTCCTATTACTACTTTCTGCTTTCTAGGCCTACTTCCTAAATCAATCCTACTTCCTAAACCACAGGGCATTCCCGAGTTGGTACTCCTGTATTGGAACAGCTTCGTTCGTTTAGAGGCTGCCTTCGCTGGTGAAGAAAAACAGTCCCTGGCAGAAACATAAGAAGCGAAGGAATAGACAGGAGAAGTGGAAGTAGCACGCGCTATATCAGTGCCAGGCCAGGTATCTTTTAGAAGGAAGTCTAAACCATAGCTCCCGAAGCAGTGAATTCACTCTCATCTCTTTTCAGCTTAGGACTATCTGCATCCATTGCTTCGTTTTTCGTAAATAGTGTCTTTTTTTTTTTGATCCTTAAGAAAGAAGATCTCACAAGTCTTCGCATAGCTCAGTTCCTTGATGGATAGATGCTAGTGTCGCTAGATCAGTCTAGTTCGATCAGTTGAGAGTGTAGTAGTTACCTCATAGCATGGGTAGCTCAATCATGAAGTACAGAGATGAGAAGGCGGGCGGGTGAACAACTCCCCCAGTTTCGTGGTACTCCTATGGCCGATCCTCACATGTATCGAAGTGTTGCGGGTGTTCAGTAAGGAAGGGAGTTATGGATGTTAATGGTATACTTTTTGTTTTTTCTCAATAAAATAAGTACACAATTCCTTCTCCCGTTGGTCGAGCTACTTCTCGTTCGTCAGACTCGGCTTCGTTATTAGTGCATGCTTCTGTTAATGCGAGGGAATTCCGGAAGCTAGCGTATTAGGCTACGTTACCGGGAAAGAAAGGGGGACAAGCTCCTTCGGTACCAGAAGTGATTGCTCGAGAGCGGGAAAAAAGGGAGACACGGTATAAGGAAAAGACATGGTTTGATAGAAACTTGAAGTGGCTAGCAAGACGACAAGAAAACCAAGGCGCCAGTTCAATTGTGTGAAGGCAAACCCTCGCCCGGATATCTCAACACTTCGCTGGGGGATGAACGCAAAATGTGAGCTTCAAGCAAGGTCGATTAAGCAAGGCAGTCAGTTAGTGATTCCAAGTAGAGCTTCTAAGAGATTTTGATCAGTAAAAGCAGACAAAGAAACAGAATCTACAAATTAAGAAGCGCCAGGAAACAAGAACAAATAGTCTAATTTGAAGTGCAGAAGACTTGTCATATCTTTTGAAACTGAACGCGGGGTTCCTATTAGAACTTCACACACGTATTATCATATCAAGTGTATTTGTGGGTTTCGTCTTTTTTGTTCAACGGACAGGAATTGAACCTGCCTGGTGCCCACCAAAGAGGAGTACGCAAAATGCTCCCATATAATGCCTCGGTAGGGGTCATACCAATGCTTGCATGATAGCTGTTGTTATACGCCGCGAATTCACCCAGATGAAGATGGTCAATCCACGAACCTCCATAACCTAATGCACGGGCTCTAAGCATGTCCTCAAGTGTCTGAATGGTCCGCGCCGACTGTCCCTCAATCCTCTTCTCTGCTCTTTTTTTGACTATTATGCGTGGCATGCCCCCTGTTCGTATCAACACAGGGCAACCTGCTCTTGCAAACAAGCCCTTCGTCGCTAACACCGGTAATGCTTCATCCCTTGCCATACTACTTGAAAATCCAACCAAGCATATGCATCCTGAGACAGTTCAGACTGCTGATGGGACATCCCAACCTCTCAGGGGTACTGGCTCGGTCCATTATAATCCATCCATTACACTGTCATCTGTATTGCATGTTCCCGCGTTCCCGGTTTTCTTACTCTCTGTTAGCTCTCTCATTGATCAATGGAATTGTACTGTTTTGATTTGATCAGAAAATGTGTTTCATTCAGGAGAAGGAAACGGGGAGGAGACTTGGGACTGGCATCAGGCGCGATGGTCTGTGGTACTTGGACAGAGAGGCGCCCTTCGATGCTTGCTGCTGCTATTAGTGGAGGGCCGGAAGCGGAAACAGTGCTTCAACACTGTAGAAAGGGGCATTGATCTTTTGTGAGTTTGAATAAGTTATCTCCTGAGATGATGAATAAAGTAGATCGAAAGAGATTCTTTTTTGATGCTTGTGAACTTAGCAAACATACACGTTCTACTTAGAAAATGATTGGTCTTCGAAGTTTTGAGCCATTTGCACTTGTTCATTCTGATGTTTGGGGACCATGTCCTACTCTGTTAGTGGATTCAGAAGGTTTTTGACTTTCATTGATTGTTACTCACGTATGACTTGGATCTACATGATGAAACAGAAATCTTAGGTGTCAAAATGTTGTAAGGATTTCTCAGCCTAGTGAAGACCCAGTTTGGGGTAACAGTGAAGATCCTTCGAACAGATAATGGGACTGAGTACGTCAACAAGGAATTTGAAACTTTTCTTTCCAGTCAGGGAATTCTCCATCAAACCACTTGCCCGGACACTCCTGCTCAGAATGGGGTGGCTGAACGCAAGAACAGGCATCTACTGGAGGTGGCACGTTCATTGATGCTAACGATGAATGTACCTCAGTTCTTTTGGAGTGAGGCTGTCATGACAGCAGCTTATCTGAGAAACTGGATGCCATCAAGAGTATTAGGGATGAAAACACCACGTGAGATGCTATTCGGCTCCAATGATTTCGTTGTTCCACCCAAGGTGTTTGGATGCACATGTTTTGTGAGGGATCAAGGTTGGACCCTGTCCGGCATGTGTCAAGCAAATAGCCAAGTTACCCTCTTTGTATTTCAGAGCAATAGACCTGAAGTTTGAAGCATATGGCGGATCTAAAAGAACTTAATGTGGGACTAACTCACTACTTTGATAGAAGAATAAGTGGCGAAATTCCTAATAAAGAAAGTACAAAAGAGATTGCCCCTCACATATAAGCTCCCTAAAAGAAATCTCGTGAGAGAATTTTAGGCACCGGGGTTGTTTGTGAAGGACCTCTTCAATGGATGCTAAGGTTGGGCCTTGGACAGGAGCTCAGAAGCCTCCCTTTTGGCAAGTGAAAGCATATCGGCCGAGGGGTTACTGACAGATAGCTGCAAAATATGCACCCAAGCACTTACTTATGGGACTGGTTGTAATGTAATTCGAGGGAGGAATTCTTCTCAGCACCAGTGCATACTTCTTCAGAGAATTTGTAGCATTATACATGCCAGTCAGCTATTATACAAAATCCTTATCCAAATCAGCACACTGCGACTGACTTTGTGGGCTCAGGAACAACTGATAGTGGGACCCCCGACACAAGAACAGCCGAGGTCAGACTCAGATCCTCTGCATTATTTACCAACTGGGGTGTGCCAGTAGGGATGGACTCCTTTCTCAAGTAATCAAGGACTTGTGCATGGAGGTCAACCCAGGAGTGTCGTGCAGTGCACCATGTTGTTGACATATACGATAGATGACATGGAATTCTTGTGTATTCTAGCCTCCAGGCAGGAGCGAAAGTAACTGCTTAGATAAAAGCAGGAGCGGAGCCACTCGACTTGTTAGGAGAGGAGCAGAACCCACCGAAAGAGTTATTCTCGGAAGGAGGGAAATGACATACGAGGGGATTCCCACTCTCTTCTCTGGCTAGGATGTGAATTATATGGAAAGCTTTTATTAAGCCTCAGGGTGTGTTAAAGTAATTTCATTAAGGGAATAAGGCCCGTAAGAAGTTTCGATTATAAGACCTAATCCTGCTTTCCGTGCGATATCTCCTTGCTAAAGGCTTATCTCTCATCTTTCAGGCAGGTTTCATGGATCATAGAAGGTGCAAGATTTTCTTCTATTCCTTTACTTATTTCTGTTAGAACAGCGAGGAGTTCTCCTACGCTAATTTGCTCCATTAAAGCTGGAAAGACCTAAGGCATTGAAAGACCTAGTGCTTGCTCTTTGATTTATGACTATGTTCTGCTGCTTGCTCAATTAAGAGTGAGAGTGCTAGTCTTATCTGATTTTGTTTTCAAAGATTGGCATAACATACGATCATGAAGCTCTCGTTATTGAATATGACGACAGTACGGTGGCTACACTGCTACTTGTTGAAAGATAAGTAATAGTCAGAATGATCTGACTGACCCCACTCTTTCGGATTCTCTACTGAAAGTGAAATAGGAAGCTTCTTTCCAAGCAGTTGGCATGTCATAGGCAGGTTTGCAAGGCGATCCATTCCTTATTCCGTGAATGCTCAATGAATTGGTCTTTTCTGACTGACATTTCTCAATGCATATTTTCTACAATAGATAAGGTGGTGTTTTCTCCCCCCTCTACTTGAATTACGATATATCTTGCCTCCTTGCTTTCATGCATAGCAGACTAAGACGTTCAAGCTTCAAAGTGATCTCGCTTTACCCCCAAGCACTGACATTTAGAAAAGAGTGGAACTCCACCGGATACTTATGAACTCATATCGGAGCAAGGGAGTCGAGTTTGCTGGATTGGCAAGGAGGTGACAGGGATGTATGTGTTTTTGTTTTATCGTAAATAGTTCAAAATATCTATTTGTCTGTTTGTGTTTCATTTGTTCATTAGAATAAGCTGCCCAAAAAGCATAAGTGAAAAGAACTTGATTTCCTTTGCGCTTGAAAGACTGAGGAATGAGCACGAAGCCCTACACAGCTTTGGCAGCACTTGCTTAACAATACGCACTTGCTTTTATTGACTTTCGATTAGCCCTTTACAGTTCAATACGCTTTTCAGTTCAAAGAGGAAGAAGCTTGTCAGTTGAGTGAACGTAGTTCGCACTTTCGATCGTTCACACTTTCGATTGACAGTAGTTATTTGAACTAGAGATTAAGCTTGAAAGTGCATTTGCTACAGAGCCAGAAGGGTGAATTTGAAGTGAGGTTCTCAACTCTTCTCCCCTTTTTTGGAGACCTTTTCGTTTTAGTATGTTGTCCTCTTCCCAGCCAACTCCGAGGGAGGAGTGAAAAAATTCTTTCCTTCAGTAGGGTGGGCTAGAGGCTATAAAGAAAAGAGCAATTTCTTTCGCTAACGCCCTTGAAAAAAGGCCTGTTTGATTTGCTCTTGGTCCAGCCGAGTCAAGGTAAAGGACCATTATCCATCTTGTGATAAAGAAGCCAGCAAGCCAGTTCTTGAGCTCGTAGTTTCTCTCTTTTCAAACCTTGATGAAGTATCTTATAAATCAACATGTTGCGAGTTATCTTTCGGACAAGGTAGTTGAACTTCCACGAGGAACCAATGTCACTAGAAATGTGGCAAGGTAAATCCATTAGGCAACGAATAAGGATTAAGGATGAGTGTCTCAAGCAATCCTGTGAACAAGCCAACGAAGACGCATGTTTTGGAAAGCCTGTAGTCTTAATGCCAGTAATAGGGCTCGGTGTGATTTTGAGATTGAGAAAGAAGCTCCAGAGTAGTAATAAGTATTGGTTTGAAAAAAGCGGGCTAGGTTGGTCGTGACTCTTCCTCAAAAGCCTATTCCTAGTAGCTATCCCATACGCATATCTTGGAAACCACTACTCTCCGTGAATAAAGCCGTGTTTCGTTACGCTTGGCGCCCAGTGAGTAACGTATAATGTGTAGAACAAAAAGGCCAGAATATGACACAGAAACGGACTACGTACACTGCACGAAGAGCCGGATCAGAAAGAAAGAAATGGATTGGAACTGGGAAACAGAAAAGAAAGAAGAACCGCACTCAAATGCCACACCGGTAGTGAAATTGGTAATCCAAAAGTACTCCGCGCTCAATTTGATCTTCAGGATCTCGGCTCCACCGCTGCGCGCCTAACAAGCCTATAAGCTTACTCTATTCCTTGCAAACCGTTTATGCCTATCTGTGCTATTACTTACTCGTGCGTATCTTGCTTACAAGCCTATACTGGCCCTATCAGCTTACCTGTATATGCATAAAGCTTACCCTTTGCTAACTACACTACTATACCAGTGCTTCAACCGCATACCTTTCATGTCGAGCTCCTGCTACGTTACCCGCATCCGAAAATCCCAGTACTTGCAACGCCTATCTCCGTTATTCACAAAAGCCTATTCCGGTGCTGCTTGGCTAACTACTCAAAATGCCTATTCCAAGCTACCTAGCCTATAAGGGCTTAAGCGGGCGTTAGCGCTTACTACTCACTTGCATACTTGCCTACCGCCCTTGCAAACCCGGCATTCCGATACCCTGACCGATCTGTTGTTTTTCTCGAGTATCCTCTCTCCCCTTCCTTCTCTTTTCTCATATTCCTATATAGTAAGTAACATGTAGTGAGCAGGAACTACGTATCTCCGGTCTGATCTCCTCGTTGCATATCCGATTCTTCGTTTCGTTGGACGTCAAACCAAAATACAATAGAAAGAAGGCGCACACGAGCAAAAAAGAAAGATTAATCCCACGGAATCAAGAATCTATTAGTAGGGAAAGGAATTCCCACTCCATTCGGCAGACCCAAAGTGAGAAAATTGATGCAAATCTGGTGTTTTTTATCTCCATTGCCCAGCGGAGAACCAACATTGACCTATCTTGACAACATATTAACACTTCGTGCCTTGTTGACGTTTCAACCTGTGTTATCTTTACTAGGAGTCCTATGAACTAGATAATGGAGACACCTGTTTTGAGGCGTACCTCCAAGAACTGTGTTAGCAATCCATTCTGGGCACTGTACTTCCTTCACAAACTTTATCAACAGCAACCTTTCCACTTCCGCCTTTACCACTTGCTGGCGCTCATTACCCAACCTACGCTTCCTTTGTTGTACCGGGCGTGCCCCTGCTTGTACGAACAAACGATGCTCGGCAATATCTCTATAAATACCTGGCATGTCAGATGTAGTCCATGCGAACACATCATGGTTGGTTTGTAAGAAGGGCGCTAAGCACCGGATGCACGAGCTTTCTTTTGCTCGTAACATTAGTAGTGCGTGCCCAGATTGGACATAAAGAAAAGACTTGACTGACTCGTGGTAAGCTGAAGCTTTAACGTAATTCTGTGAAGAGCAACGAGAAGGTCACACCGTTGATGAGTGTAGCAATAGAGCCGGTCTCCTTCTTCTTTGATTTCCCCCCCCCCTTAACACATATATTGGCTTCGTATCAGACTAGCAATGGCAAGGATCCTACGCGAAAAAAGCGGATCATTTCTTCTATACTCTTGAGAGTAGACCCCCTTCTTATATTCCTCCTCTTTTTCTGCCCACCACCACCACCGTCTACCTCTTCTCCGGTTCTATCTTTCACCCTCTCCTACCTAATTTCTTTGAGAAATGTGTAGAACAGTTCATGAGTCAAGCCCAATGCCGTGCTGCTATGGACAAGAGATGCACTAGAAAGGAAGAATACTACTTGGTCTTTGCGCGGGCTTGACCCCCAGGAAAACTACCTATTGGCTGCGGTCTTCAAGATCAACGGATGGATACGACTACCTTTCATATCTCTGACGAAAGAGTACTTCTATAAAGAAGTATGCAGCAATCAAACTAAAGGAGAAAACCTTGCTTAACTAAAAGACTACACTACGTCAAAAGCTTTTGCTTTGGTATGAAAGCTTTAGCGCTTATTCTCCACAGTAATCTCCAAACAAAGAAGTTATGACACAGTACCTTCCCTAGTTTACTTTCAAGGAGGTATGATATCCTTTGCTTTGATATATGTATCTTACTTTCGATCTTGTCTTTCCACCATAATGAAAAAAGGAATATTGATTGACAAAGGATACTCTCGAGTGCAGATTACGTAGGCTTTATGCAAGCCTTCTGAACCTATTAGGTTAGTATGGAGCTAGCAGAAAATAGACTGTCTTGCCAAGAGCTTTCGATTCCTCTTCACCATTCCAAGGCACGTCTTCATCAAGCTCGCGAACAAAGACAATATGCGAGATTAGCAATTTCTGCATTTCCTCTTACTTAGGCCTTACATAGTGACAATCTAGTAGTCGTACTTTAGGCTAGTACAAGCTATCCAGTCAGCCATTGTCTTCATTCAATAGTACGAATTTCTCTAGAGACAAGTTACTGCTAGACATTTGAGGTAAGTTAGGTATTGACTCTATTATGGAATCACAGAGGTTAGTGAGTGATCCACGCGAACTAGCTAGGCCAGTGAAAAGTCTTAGCACGCTAGGTTTTTTATTAAATATCAAGTGCTTCAGCGTAAGCATCAGCAACTAGTGGGCCTTATCCACTCAAAAAGTCATGGCTAAGGTCGGTGCGGTACTGGGGAGAAAAAGAAGCTGATCTTGGTCGGTAAGAGCGAATTTTCTTCTTTCTTGACCAAAGGCCTACCTTTCGAATAAATAGGCTGATAGATAGAAGTTCAATATAGATTTCCAGAGCAAGAATGCGAGCTACATGAAATTTCAGGAGAAAAAAGAACTATATAAGGATCGAAGCTATAGCGAGTGGAATGAAATGAAAGGAGACAGTTTGCAAGTCTTTCTTTGAGTAGACAAGGGGTATTCTTGACGCGGATCAAGTCTCGAATAAATCTTTTGAAACGATCGATGCTAAATCATTATTACTAAATAAAGCCTGGGCAGTCCCATAACTTGAGCCATCTCCTTTTACTGAACTATGACTATTAGCTTATCTTGGAAAATTCAGCAATTCAATTTATGGCGTTCTTGCTTGGTTAATTTGGTGGAAAATCAAGCAATCTCAGTATAGGCCGATACCAAGAAATAGGCGGGATAGTACATATTTGATTTCCTTTAGAAAGGGCGGGCGTCAAACAAGCAAGAAAGGAGTTGATAAGCAATTCTAGTAGTTGCAGTAGGTGGAGGAATTCTTGGATCATACCGATCTAGTAAGCTGGGTATGGAGCAAATACAGATGCTATTCACCAGGGAAAGGCGTAAGCATAAGAGGGATAACTATTTCCAGGATATTCAAAAGAGTAAGTAGTAAGGAGGGGGAATAGTCGCAGTATTGGGTGGTGTGTAGAAGACAAACAAGGTAAGCGAAGTCAATTCAGTAATATTGACCGGCATAGGATTTGGCTATCTCTTTCTCTATTCAAGACGTTGGTCCCGGCTTTCAAGTATAGGAGAGTTTTTGGGGTCCCTCTTCAGGTAGAAGAGTTGCTGACCAATATATCAAGGTGTAAGAATGACAATAGATGGTAAAATGAAATGAAAACGAAGAAGCAATGGATTGAGAAAGAGCTTCCTTTTCTAAAGTAGTAGTTTGAAAAGGACTTCGAAAAGGAGTTGATAGAAGTCAATAAGTCAAGTAAGTTCTTTGTCCGAGGCTCATTTTAGTTCTTACTTAGTATAAAAGAATCTTTGCTCCTACTCTAGATAGAGGTGGTACGCATGTTGACTCTATATAAGGTCCTTCCAATCGCAATAAATAGGTTGAAATTCTTTGATTGACCCATGCGATCTTCTCTCAAAATACCTATTGGAATGTACGCATGTAAGATAGCCATTAGACTCGCCCTTACTGAACTCGCACCCTATACCCTACAGCAGCCACCTATAGCTAAAAAAGATGCAGCACAATAGAAGAATGAAAGAGAAGTAATAAGGAAATTCGAAGGCAAATCCCGCCTGTCAAGCTCTACTGCGCCCGTGCCGGGCTGTGCAAATAAATAAAAGGAAGAAGTCTTGAGAATGGTCTTTTCATGAAACTGCGTCGGGTACCTTTACTATCGAGAAATGATGTTACCCAGGAGCAAAGCAAAGCCTTCTAAGCCAAGATCGTCAGTTTCTTTCACTACCTGCCGCCACGCATCAACATCATCGGCAAAGAGCATACACCATGGGATCGTATATACTTCGTGACCTCATCCACAAAAAGAGAAGGGCTTCAAGCTTACCCTGCCTATTCTGATAGATAGGGAAAGCACTAGTCTCACTATCACATGTTCTCACGCGAGTTACTGCTCCATCATAAATATCCTTGATCAAGTTCACTTGGTTGTGGGAACTTTCTTCTTCTCAAGCGCCCACCACATTACTTTTCTTGGTACTTTCTCGTAAGCCTTCTCCAGATAGATCAATAAACACCATATGTGAGTCTTATGTTCCCTCTATCTTTCTATGAGTTGTCTAAGAAAGAATAGAGCTTCTCTTGTCAACATATGAAATTCGAATTGGGTTCTAAATGGAAAACTTATTTCATTGGGCCTTGGCAATATCGACGATTCACGAGAACTGAACTAGAATGATTCATTCGGCGGCCATGGTGAAATTGATAGACATGCTGCTCTTAGCCAATTCCAACCATTCTGTTAGTTTTCAGTGTACTAAGTGAGAGTTATTCCTCATTGAATAGGAGAGTAGGAAGTGCTAGAGGGTTCACCGATAGCACTTCCTGCTCGGTAGGTATCTCCTGCTCCTATTGGTTGACCACCATGTTATGCAGCTCCTCCCTTTCTTTACCCAGTGAGTAACTACTCTTTTCACTCAGTGAGCAACTACTAATGTTGCGAACAAAGGACACATTAGTAGTTACTCGTCTGTTACGAACGAAAAGGCCGCTTTTCCTTCAACCAAGTGATGAACGAGCCCTATAAAACCAGCCTGAATGAGGCCGTAGGTCGAAAGTGATGCGCTGGAAAAGCAAGGAACTATTGAAAAGCGACAAAAGTGGAAAACTCAATAATATTATATTGGTTCAAAAACCGCATGAGTTAGGGAAAGATACTTGTATGTGGCATGAACTACCATTTTCCCAACCGAAGCCTAGTTTGTTAGATCTTATTGGTTGGTGCTCGAGGTATGGACATTCTTACTAGGTTAATGAAAACCTGTTACCAAGCACTATCTATAATACAAGAGGGTAGGTTCCCATTCCAACATTAGGTTCATTTACAGCAAATCCTTTTAGTTCAGCAAAGAAGCAAAAACCTTTTGCACCAAAAAAAGCTACTCCAACTGTAACCCCTCAAAACACCCTTTGAATAGTACACTAGCATTAATAGTCAACTAGCAAATAGTCAACTAGCACTCCAAGCGCTTATCTGATTAGCAGACTGGTTTTCATGGCAACTCTAATTGCAATTGAAGGAGTAGGTACCTTACTGAATGTCTAGCCGAGTTGGTTGAGCGTGTGGTGACGAGATCTGTCTTTGATGCTGCCTTGGCGGATGAGATGGAGTCAATGAAGAAAAATAAGGTTTGGGACTTAGTTTATTTACAGCCCCGGCTTAATGGGAAAAAGGGTTCTAAAGATTAGTCCATAGTCCCATCTAGTGCCGAACGCTTTTACGCTCGCATGGAATTACTTCCTCCACTAGAGTAGGCAGCACTTTTCTTACAAGTAGTCCCCAGTGTGCGCTAAAGTGATTCCCTAGTTTATAAGTAAGTATTCACTGAAGGGGACTTCTCAAAATGCTGATATTGATATTAGGTCGACGGGGAAGAGGAACTGAAAGGAAAGATATACTGCAGGCTGAAAATATAGACTGAGTTTTCTACTACAGGCTTGGCTGGAAAGGCTAACTATCTTTTGATTTCGCGTTCTTGAGTATGGGGCAGAAGAAAAACGAGTCTAGCCCGGGGACTTTCAGTAACTTGATGGAAGAAGCTTTCAAAAAGAGGCTCAAAGGCTTTTGACGGCTATGAACCCTCACAATTACCCATGGGCTCAACTCTGAGTAGCAAAGTAGAAGCTGTGAATGAGGTGTTAAGAGGCAGGCATCAGGCCCTGTTGCATCTGAAGAAGCAGTTGAACAAGGCACAAGAGCGTATGAAAGAAACGCTTTGCTGACAAAAAGAGGAGGACTGAGAGGAGGTTCAAGGACAAATATATAGGTTAGAGCTGTAAAAGAAGATAACATGGGAGAGGCTGAGAAGGAGAATAGCGAAGGAAGCCAAGCCGAAAGTAAGCTCATCACCAATGGACTCTACGATCAGTCTTTCTAAAAGCAGGAGATTGACTCAAAAGGAGCATACTTTCCCTAAAATCCACCGTCCTCGCACATAGTTTTTGCAATCTCTAGTTATTCTAAGAAACTTTATTTAGCACTACTCATGAAATGCTATACCTTTGCTAAACCCGGAAAGCGCATTGTATATAAATATTGTCAAAAATGGTATTGCTTGTTCCCAAATTAACCTTTCATGGTGATTCAATAAGCTATACTAGGCCATGAGTCCCCAGCTCTGAAAAGGGAGCTTGGTTCCGGTAACCGCAGTAGGTAAATAAAGGGGCAATCCTCTCTCTATATAATATTTCTATCAAAATACTCTCCTTCTACCGTTCCTAGCTTGATAATTGATCCAAATCTTCCATCTAAATGACGTGTTTCATGTCCGTCCCTCGCAAAGTTAGTACTGAATAGGACAAGGAAACATGTTTCCTTCCATCCGCGTCTGGAAGGAAACATGTTTCTCTTCATCTTCTAAGCAGTCTAAATGATTCAACTCGTAATTGACTGACTGGTAGTGTGAATGATATGAGATTTTCTTATATTTCGATTGTGGAAGGTAGAGTCATTATATTCTCACATATATAATGCATGCCCAGCAAGATACGGCGTATTCTCGAGGGCCCCATTGTTTAGTTGTTAAGTAGAGCTTATAATAACTAGGACGAAAGTGTCATCTTTGGTAGAAGGTGTGATAGCCAGGAAAGGTTTTAGGGACACGGGTATTATCGCGAGACCTGGTGACCATGGGATGATGGGAAGTGGGAGGCTGGAGAGGCTGGAGAGGTGCAGGATTCGGCAGAGACAGAGAGAAAGAAGAATTAGAAGGGGATGATACTGGGGCAGGGCGGTCAGGTGAAGGGTTGGATGTATGAAGAGGAGAGGGTGAACGGTTCGGCCGGTCAGGGAAAATATTCGAATTTGGGGCAGGAGGTGAACGGTTCGGCCGGTCAGAGGAATTCAAAGTTCGGTCAGGCTGAGATGCAGTAACGGCTACTTCATTGAAATTACGGTCAGGGCGCTGAGAAGTGCGGGCAGGCTGTGTGGTAGCGATCCAGAGAAGAGGTATTGTAGGAGAAGGCGCTGGAGCCAGGTGCTCTGTATGATGCTCCTTGAATGGAAATCTCTGTTCATTGAAAACTACATGTCTAGACACAAATATTTTATTAGTTGGCAAGTGAAGACATTTGTATCCTTTGGAAGGGTGAGCATAACCAATAAACACACATGGTACGGATCGTGGTTCCAATTTGTGAGCATTGTAAGGCCTAGTATAGGGAAAACAAAGACAACCAAGGACTCTAAGAAGAGAATAATCCGGTGGTTTATTGAAGAGCTTTTGAAAAGGAATGAGATGTTGAGAAGAAGTAGGGAGACGATTAATGAGAAAGACTATACTAGCCAAAATCTCATCCCAAAAGGTAAGAGGAATTGAAGCATGATTGATGGTAGCAAGGGCAAGTTCAACTATGTGACGATGTTTTCGCTCGGCGGTACCATTTTTTTGAGGGGTATAAGGGCACGTAATTTGATAATTTATGTAGGGAAAAAGTCTTTGGAGGGGTTTTGATTCCGTACCACCATCAATACGGAGGGTTTTGATAGTATGATTGAGGGTATTTGCAATTTGAGACTGAAAAAGAGAGAAAACATGTGGTAATTCATCTTTGGTGCGTAGAAAATATATCCAAGTGAAATGACTAAAGTCATCAATGAAAGTGACATAGTAACGAAAACCCTCTTTTGAAACAATGGGAGAGGGCCCCCATAGATCGGAATGTACAAGTTCAAGAGGAGAAGAAGAGAAAGAAACACTATCATTAAAAGGAAGTCTATGCGACTTTGCTATACAACAATCATCACATAAAGACAATTTCTTCCTAGAACATGGTAAACTAAAGGTCTGCAAAAGATGTTGAGTAGTAAGAGAAGAGGGATGACCAAGGCGAGCATGCCACCCATCGGCCGAGGTGCGGATTCCAAGGAAGGCTGAGGAGGAGGTGTAATTCCTTTTTCAATGAACAATAAAAAGCAAATAGGTGCTAAACTACCTGTGATAGGGCTTGGTAGCGGTGTTTCAGACTAGGAGTAGTAAGTAGGGCTTGTAAGGAACATAAAGAAGTTGGGAGAGTTAGGTGTATACGGGTAAGGAGAAGTAAACTCGATTCTTACTACTCTACGCCGATATTCGTTGATGCAGTTAAGAAGCAAAGGATACTACTTACTGGCCTACCATCAAGCAGGATGCTATTTAGTGCGCTCGAAACTTCGATAAGTGCCAGAGACATGCCAACCAGATTAACGTTCCAGCCTCGGTCTGGGAAAAATCTATTGTTTTGAAGACTCTGCCACCATACTATGGGCTCCCAACTGTCGGTGATTAATGAGAAAAAGACCTATGACCGGACCAAGCTTACCCACAACTGGCTTAAGCAAAGCCAAGAAGAAGCCCGAAAAAATTGTATGTCATTGAATAAATGAAAGCTCTTGGATCGGGTTACTCAGGGGTTCTTTCCTATGGCTCCTACTTACTAAGGCCCCTTATATCCTTGACTTGTTCCAATATGGTGCTCCATCGGGCGGGGGTGTTCAATGTCTTGTGTTATCTTGTCCGTGTTTAGTTTCGAATTTGAGATGTCATTCAAAGCGGGCTGGTTTACTGTTCTTTTCCTGTATAAGAGTCAAAGAAATTGGACGTTTAGAATATTGAAATGAAATTTGTCAAATAGAAACTTGTTAGGTTTCCACTTCTTACCATATTATTTCAATTAGGCGCTTGACAAGTGATTCCTTTTTCACTTCCTTTGAAGCTGCAACATGAATTTCTCATTAGCTTTTTCAAGAAAAAGAGAATATCTTTTCAGGTTATCTGTACGATTCAATGAATCTTGGTACCAGTTCGTATCACCTGGTACCGAGAAAGTTCGATCAGTGCAGTCTGCCGAGCACTTCTAACTTTATAAAGCGACACCCATGCTTCGATGAACAAAGCTGGTCGGCGACACTAGGTCCATCAAAGATGAAGTTTTTTTCTCAAAGAAGAAGAAGATCGGAAAGACTAGGTATCCACCAAGTTAATGAATTAGGTTTCTTACCAGAAGCAGGATTTCCAATAGCTGGAAAAGAGAGATCTTCCGCTTGTTCTTATTCAGAATCTACTTGATGACCTACCTTGCTTCAATACCGTTGCTTTCGTCCTATTAAAGCAAGGATCCTGTTAAAAGGTTTTGGTGTGCGAGATTTCTCGTGTGGAATTGCATGCTACCACCTGATTCAAGACTGGTTCTGTCAGGGGGGAAAGAATCCAGGCATGAATCAACTGATCTTGTTGAGTCCATAGATCGTCTTGTTGAGTTGAGGTTATTTCGCTGGCCACTATGTTGCTTGCTGCAGGTAGTGTCTGAGGTTGTGAGCCATCAAGATGTGCCATTAATCCATGGCCACGTATGGCTGGTCAAATTTGAGAGCGCCACGTTGTCAGAATGCAACTTGCAATTGATGGGATGCTCCAATTGAATTGGTTGAAGAGGTTTGGGCAGTTACGAAGCAAGAGTATAGAATTCCGCCTCTGTGAAAAGAAGGCTTCTGCCCGCCAGTAAACAATAACGCTCTACTCAATAGGTCGGTCTTTGGCCAGCCGAAGAGTATCGTTACCGATACCTACCCCAGAACTAATAGATCCACGGAAAGAAGAGTATGCTGAACCGGATAGTGAAAACCAAGAAGATACGGATGAACCTACCTGATCACCTCGTACGCTGGTAGCTGGCGTATACTCCCAGCTCGCAACCCCACCAGACCGGACACATTCCTATTCCTAAAGGAAGTGACGTCAAATACAATCAAAGTAGGCCGACAAAAGAAATAACTCAGGTTTTCCTTAAATAGGCTGACGTAAAATGCAAGAAAAGTAGGATTCCCCTACGTGTCAAAACAATACAAATGGATTAATTGAGGTATAAATCCCCTAGAGAAAAAGCGCCAGTCGTATTCCAGGCTCTAAAAGCGTAAACTAGAAGTTCAGACAGATGCTTCCCTCTTTGATTTTTCGCACAGTTTCGTCAGAATTCTCATTCTCATTTCTAATATCTTTTTGAACATCATCATCAATACCCAGGTCAATCAAGATTGTCAAGTCATGTATGTTTTCGCCTGGCGCACAATGTGCTGGGTCTTCCCTCCAATGTCTCCGGCATCCGAGTCTAACTCAATCACACTTGTTGAGGTTTGGTCATAAGAAATTGGCTCAGCTACCTCTGGAGTATGTGGGTTGGTTTGAGCTAACTTCCTGAAAATACAAGAAGTGGTGCGTGTACAAGATATTAGTTAGTTAAGTAGTCCATTGAAAATCAAAGAGTTCTATTCGTATCCGATAACCTATTCATAATAATTAACAAAAAACTCCGATTACCGGGAAAAATGGACAACTTGGCATTTTCCCTCGGAGCCCGTCCAACGAATTGATTTTTTTTAGGAAACCCCGTGAAAATTGCCCTACCCGGATTTTCACTAGTGATTTCTCGAGAAAAAGGTGGACGAAGTAGGAAACACCGGGAAAAACGTCCTACTGGGTTTTTTCCCTCGTACGACTTTCCGATTGTATGAAAAAAGGAAGAAACCTCGGTCAAAACGTCCTAATTGTCAATTTCCCTCGTACGACCATCCACTGTTTTTGACCAAAGGAAGAAACAGCGTGAAAAACGTCCTACTTCCCATTTTCCCTAAGGGCCCTCGCATATTCTTTAGTCGTCGATAGGTGAATTAGCGAACATACAGCTTCAGAGCGGGTTTCACGAGCTGAAAGAAGAGCGTAAAGACCGAGCCGTGTGGATTAGTCAAGCTTTCCAAGCAAGGGCGGATGCAGAGTGACAAGTAGTAGTAGAATGATAAGAAGCAGCTCCCGGGGATAGGCTAGCAAATGGAGAGAAGTCGGACTTGACCCTCTAGATGGAATAAGAGAAGAACTGCGGACAAGAATACGATGTTTGAAAAGAAAGAGTTTTATGCCTGAACCATTAGCTTAACTTAACCGTAAGCCATGCCTTGACTCCTCCTAACGCCCTAAGCACAAATACCGCTTACTTAGCATCAACAGCAAAGACTTGGGAAAAGCTTCCTTTGTTCATCTTGATTTACCACTCTTCGTACCAGGAGAGGAATCCGGGACGGAGCTAATCATTAAGGTTGCTTGGAAAACCTCCGTCAAGAAAGTGGTTGTATCGAATTCAAGGTGTTAAATTCTCTCTGCCCGGAATCGCGATCTCTTTGCCTTGGTGAGCCTAGCGTGGGCTGGCTTTCAAAGCATGTTTGAAGATGTGGGTTCCGAAACCGGTATTGAGAAAGGTGGACAATTGATGATTGGCGGTTGTGGTCGTAATGGTTTGTGGTAGGTTCTCCGAGTGTGGCTTTCATTCAGCCAAATCTCTCTCCCGGCTTATCTGTCCTTAGTAGTGGGTAGGGCTTGGTTGTCTGTCACTCGAGGTGGTCCATGTCGTTCGTTCATGGTAGGCGTGAGGTTTCATGACCCCTTCTAAAGTAATGTGGAGTGGAGTCTTTTTGTCAGTATATCGTGTGTTTGCTTGCTAGCGAATAAGTGATGAGAAGTCGCTTCGCTCTTTATTTCGATCAGGCGTTTCCCATCTAAAGTTCGTGAGTATAGTAATATAACTGATCTCCATTTCTATTTTGATGCTGCGCATCTCCATCTATTGATGTTGGGGGAGTTGATTCCCGTCTCGTCCTATCTCAATGTATTTTGAGATAATCAAAGTTTCTATTCAATTTAGCTGTTTGGGAATCAGTTCAGTTCTATAGTCGTATAGGGCTGCAGGGCTCCCTCTGTAAAGAAGAAAGCAAGTGTTTTTCTGTCTTGCCCATGGGCTTATCCACTATTTTCTAGTTGGTACAGCCTGGTTGAAGATCCGGGTTAGTGAAACTGGATGAACTCGCCTCTGCCGGTGTTAATAAAAGTTGAGCTGCATAAGGCTTATTCCGTTGCGTATCTCAAGATTGCAAGCATACCTAATCTTTCATGCCAACCGTTACTGAGTAAAGCCTCATTTCAATTTTGCGACATTACCACTTAGATGTCTAAGGGACAGGAGGTTTGCTGAGGGTGATGCGCTATTTCTCGTAGTGGCTCAACGTTCCGATTTCATTGAATTGTTTGGCAGGCTTTGATTGGATTTCTCGTGATGATGTGATCTGTACCGTTTCATGCCGATCGGTAATTTTTTCATTCATTAGTTTAGTAGATGGCTGACGAAGATCCAGCATATATATGCCAAATAGAGAAGGTTTTTTGGGGGGTCCAGTATTCTATATTATATCATCGAAGGGGTCAAGTATTATATCGTTCTAGGTCTACTTGTTTCCTATAGTGTCAGTGCTTGATTAACTTTCTAAAGTAGATGTGGAATTTCTTGCACAAGATCTTCTGCACTTAGCTTGCAAACTGCATCTCGATCCGACACGACATATCAGGTCATTACCTGGCCGAAAGACAGAACGGAGGGCCCGAACCACAGTAGTGCTTTGCGGAGTCGTGGATCCGGTAACCTAGTCCGATCAGGCTCTCCATCGTCGCCATTGTTTAAGAAATAGGCAGAGTGCTTGTATACGAAAGGAAGGCACATAGCCAGCCGGGATGTCAGAATTGGAGTTTTTTTTTCACCTGTGTGCGGTCTCCCACTTGTCAATAAAAAGGAAAGCTCTCTAAAATCATAGTTGGTGCGACGGACTCTTCTCATTAAGATGGTCTATACATGAACATGCTGAGGGCAGAAAGTCACCAATGCTCTTTAGTGCATACTTGGAATGAGTCCTCAAGGGAGTATCATCATGGAACAAATTCTGCCTATCACCAAGAATCTACCTGTGCTTCCGCCATAGGTATGTATGTAGGTAAATCTGAGAGAAAGAACTCTAGAGTAAGTAGAAAGGCATTATTTCTTTAAGGAAAGAAAGCCCGCCGCTGCTGAATCAAAATCTACATAGAAGAAGAACCCCTCCTTCTCGCTCAGAAAGCAACCAATAAATAAGCCTGCCCATGGATCTACAATCTGCATAATAGTTGAAGTCAAAGCAATCCACTATCTATATATTAAGTAAGAATATGCATGCTCTATCTAATATATGCATTTATCTGAGAAACTAGGCTGAGCATTAAGCATTGAACCCCGCCCGTGGAGTCATCTCCAAGCAGCTTACTTTCTAATGGCAAATATGGTTTCTTTTGGCTTCGTTCGGCAACATGTGACTGACCTAGCCAGGAAAGAACCCAAACCTACTGGACAGCCTCATTAACTTGAAAAGGTTCTCTTTTGTTAGGAGCAGTGAGCAACTACTAATGTTGCGAACAAAGGACACGTGCCTACTATACATTTTGAGTTTCTCTCTCATGCCGTAGTTCCTCTCCTGTTCAGTCGAGCGACTTTTCGTTCCTCTCCCATTAGTAGTGTATCACTGGGCGTAGCTTTTAGTTCTCTCTATGAGACAAAGCTTCAGATTCATGCAGCTAGAGCGAAATAACTCGAGTGGTGTTGGACTAATCGTATGTATGGAATTGATTCTACTATTTATGAGATTATTCGTTGTATTTTTCAGCTACTGTCAGATTAATATCCAACTGACAAGCAAGCACTTGTTGTTCACCTGCGGCCTTATTGTTATAAACAATCTGTCTAGTAGCTAACCCGTGTTCAAAGCTATGACACATAAACAGGTACTTCTACCTATCCCTAACATGCCTACTCTCTATCTCTACTACATGTGACTGATCTACGAAACCTATACTTGTTGACCTAACCCAAGCTACTTTGACAGGGGTTTTCCACGGGGAATCAATCGGTCGAATCCCAATTTGATCTAGTAGCACCCACGACAGAATTTCCGGAATAGAAATCTTTTTGGGGGCGGAGGCACGCACGTGTGCTAAAAAACAGAAACTTCGAAATGCCATAATAAAGAAAAATAAGTAATACGCCAGCGTAGGACCTTTCTCAAAATCCATTTTGAGGGCCTTAAGAGAAGTCTGTCTCGGATCAGGACTTTTTTCAATAGGCCCAGAAAAATTCCTTGCCTCAATCTATTTTCCAGGCTATCTTTTCGAAACCTATACTACTGGGTGGGCGGCTACCTGACTTTCTATTTAGACTTTCTTTGCCAAAAAAATATGCTTTTTGTGATAACAAAGAACTACTTTCTACCGAAACGTAATAATATTAATTCTGTTCAGCTTCCTCAACTTTCCATTGATATTAATTTTTCCAAGTAGTTTGCTTACCCAACGTGTGACTTATTCAAACTATCTAGCGACCTAATTGAAGAAAGAATTTGCTTTTCTTTTCTTCTGGGCGGGCTATTTCTTCCCTTGAAAAAGAGCTTGAAGAAATTCAATTTACTTACCCACTAAAGAGCGTTCTTTACGTTCTTTCCCTATTTCCGGAGTTGGCACTATTCCCGGTCTCACGACCGCGCCATGAGCGTCAGGTTTTTCACACCCGGATGCCCTAACCAGGTACTCCGTACCGTGACTTCCGAAACTGCCTAACAAGGCTTTCTCCGGGCTGCCTTTCGGTGAGGTCCACTTACTCCCAGTGAGGAGATAAACAAAATTTCCGTGAGGCTCGTCAGAGTTCGAAAAAAGAGTACTCTATTGAAGATAATATGACATGCGCCAGAGAAAAATCCACCAAAGTTCTACCCTTTTTGATAATATGTGAAAGGGGGAGTTGGATCGTATGTTTGATCGCCTGAAGGAAGGATCGCCTCCCAAGATCTGTACGTGGAATCCTATTAATTAGTTTTTTTCTTCCAATTCGTATAGCTAAGGCAGCCCATTTCGAACTAGATTTGTTTGGCGTAATCAATCTTCCATTCCTGCATAAGAATTCCCATCTCCAACACCTACAACCCAGCTTGGAGAAACCACCCAAATTTCTCCTACCGAAACAACGCAGGTGCATTTCCTAATGCAAGCACGTCAGGAAACTTACCTCAAGCGCGATCTAGTCATCAACCATCAGGTTTTCCCCCAAGAAAATTCCACTCTCAACAGTCTCATCCAAAGTCAAATCTAGAACAGATGATGGAGACACAACAGAAGATAATGGAAACCATGTTGGCAAAGAAAAAGACAACAGGCGAAGTGGTCAACAACTTAGCTGCAAAGGTAGATCTCCTGACAACACAACAGAAGATACTGGAGACGCAGAAAGGTCAGCAATATATCTTTCATATATGCATTGACCCATCTTTCAAGTTTGTCGAACTGATCATTGAAAAACCCAAAGAACTGAGCTGGATCCTGCTCTAAAAGGCTTCTGTCGCAGAACGACGAGCTCGGTTACATCCAAATGCTCACTCAGCTCTCTCTCAGATTGATTGAGGCGCGAAGCTGAAAGCATTAAGCCCAAAATGAATAAGGGGTCGAGCTCTGAGCTACAACCACGGGACTCTTCACAGGAGTCACCACTGCATCAGCTATTCCCTTTCCCTTTGAGAAATATGATCGGAAATTGTAGTTTCCTACTCCTATTTGGGGATACCAGAAGAATATACCTATAACCTAACAGTTGAGGAAGAGTCCTAAGCTTGATGCGGATTTTTTTTGCACCGCTCCTACCTCGGTTCAAACTTATCAGAAACAGAAGCTCTGGACTGGAAAAGATAGACGGAGATTCCTGAAGTATGAAAGAATAAAGTCAACTGATAGAAATGGTAGGCTTTGCTCTGTCTTGTTTTGTCTTTTTCTGGAAAAGTACCAATAAGATAAGAAGACTTTCGAGATCTGGCTTTTCAAAGCTCCGATACTTTCAGTCTAGCTTTGGCTTCGACCTCCCTCGCTACAATGAATCAGTAACAGGAGTGGTGTACCCAAGAAGAAGTCACTGGAGTTGAGATTGGATCCGTGCGGAGGGTGCTTTAGTAAGCATCTGTTTAGAAGAAGCCATTTTACAAACAAAGCAACCATGGAATTCTTAGAAACATATACCCGGTGACTAAGTCAATATTCTCCCACCCTGAAATTCAATGCTTTCTTTAAAGAGACCGGAGTTAGCTGTGTTTCGAACTGATCTGATTGGTGATGACTGGTGTGAAGCTTAGCATTTAGTATTGAAGTAGCTCGCTATTAACTCAAACCATCATGTCAAACTGGAATTGCCAGTCCACTATCTATTCAGTCTTAGGTTCAACCACTCCAAAAGCTATCTAGTTTGTGCTTAAACAACTGATCAATGCCAACGTTGGTTATTCACGGTGAAAGCAGACAACCTTTTTGAGAGAACTCTTATCCACATTCCAGTTAACCACGTAGTTCCATATTCCTTATTTGAGTGGGATCAAAACTCCTATATGAGATGGATCCACCTAGCCTTTTCCTGCGCGAGAGAAACAGCAGTGCTAATGAGCAACAGCTAATATCTTCATCTTCAAAGCTATATTCTAACGAGCTAGCTTAGTCAACCAAAGTGAAAACAACAAGTAGCGCTCACACTTATCTAAAGACACCCAATATACCACCCCCTCATTTCTTCTTCTTCGCTATTTTCTTCTTTTCAGGCACACCTGCCTTAGATTATTACTGGTTTGATGTATTAATAACAGTACATACTCCAAATACTCTGATTCTAAACTGAACGTATACAGAAATCCGGTTAGAAACTGAACGTATACAAAGATCAGGTTAAAGACATAACATAACAAAGAAAGGAAGAGTTGAAATAACGAAAAACATTATCAAGATATAATGAAGATACTAATCCAACAATATACTATTTAGGAACTAAAGCATTACTTAATTCATAAATAGATGAATGAGTTAATGCTGCATGAAACTCCAGGTGTTTAGACATCGAATCCCTCCACAGCCTATGTGCTCGCAGTATGCCATATAGTGAGTGAATAGATCTTCCATCCCCTCATGGAATCTCTTTTTCTCTGCTGACTTGAATGAATTCGGTAGCTTTAGAATTTCTTCATTTGTAATTTGTGAACGTAGTGAAATACGCTTTGAAGGGAAAATCAAGTCAATCTACTTATGAAAGCAAGAATCAAGATCAAGAAGAAAGACCTAAATAAATAGGAAAAGCATCTCTGTTTCGATACGAGATAGCGGATATCCATGGTCAAAACCTTGTACTCGTTTCTCTGGGGACTTCCGACTCAATAATTGTGTATACAAGCAAGAGATATTAATAGCAACTCTCACTCCGCCTCTTTTATTACGAATTATGTATGATTCTTGGTTTGGTTGAATGCTCAGAGTCAGTAACGAAACATAATAAAACAACACGAAACAACAATAGACGGAATCTGCGCACTTGCTTGGCATGGATACAACCACTGCAGACACGTTACCATCGTTTTCAGCAAACGCCGACATTGAGACGATGAGGCCTACCGAAGTCTTCATTATTCCTTCTGTGTCAGTACTTAACATAGATGTTTTTCAGTGGAATTTTGATGTGAACTTGCCCGTTTTCCGGGAGTTAAAGCGTTTGGAGAGGAAGAAAATCCTCAGTTACACTCGTATGTATGGAAAAGCTGGTGAATGAACTCAGAAAAGGAGGTGTGCGTTTTTGCATTTTTGCGTTCGGGTGAGTTTGCTTATCGAATCAATGACGGTGAGACAAAGAAGATAGTTCAAGACAGTTCGGTGATACAAGACCGGTTGTACCAGATCTACCTTACTCTTCTGTGAGAGCTGGGATCGCTCATGAAACCAGCGCAGGTTACTAAATCAATAGTTGACCGAAAGCTACGAATCCTCTTACTTCGATTCCGGTCTAGACAAAGGGATAGGATAGGCGTTGAAGTGATAGATGAAAGAAATCGCGTAGAGGTCATCTCGAAAGGAGGAAGATAGAGATTCTCATGGCAGCATGGAAGAATGGGATATGTGCACATTGATGACGTGGTGCGCTGTCATATACTAGTATATTAAAATGAAGATGCAAAGGCACGGAGTGTAGCTCTTCCGTTCTAAACAACCACGAGTTGGCTAGCTTACTTGCTACAAGGGATCCTGCCAGCCCCCCTCCCTAGTAACGGTCATACATACCTGCTCACAGTAAGCTTCCTTGCGGTTGTTCGCTTATTTATAGCACTATTTTCATTGTATTTCTTTATGCTAGTATACTGTTAATGAAAAAACTCCTTTTTATGTTCATTTTAGTCCGTCAAAAAGTGGTATAGTAGCCCATGGCCCCTCTGGGGAAAAGAAGAGTTTCAGTTGAAGTAGGTCTTGAGTAGAGATCCCAAGCATTGCCTATAGTCACTCCAACTCTGCAATTCGTTTCTCTGCAATTGAAACATTCGATCGGGATGAGTGGATAAAACATTCTAGACAAAGGGCGCAGCAAATTCTACTGGTACGGGTATCCCTATTGTTACCGAGTCAGCAGAAGTAATGACCATGGTGGAGGAAGAACCTGCAAAGGTGTCTTTGTGTGCAATTTATGGGAGCAGTAGTAAGGGGGCATGCTTCAATTTGTTGATGCGGGCGCTAGCAACAGCGGAGAAGTCGAAACATATCCCGAGATTGTCCTCATCGAAGACGATAGTGCATTTCTTTCTCGGCGGAGGAGCAGAAAACCTGTATTCCTTAAGTATAGGAAGAAAAACTCATTCCCTTCGGTCTACTCTGAGGTAACGGAGCTATTCGTAGTTGAAAACTGAGTCAATAGCAGTAGCAGCTTCGTCTGTTCTTTCCTTCTTTCTTTTATTACTTCTTTCAGCGAGACAGTGTGAGTAGGAGATCCAGTTGAATAACGAGTGAGAGGGGCATCATTCATCTAGTTCAAATGCAAAGTGAATTTCTGGTAAACGTGTTGGCATAAAAGGCTTCTGATCATAAGATATCTATATAGAATGTCAACATGAATTATTTTCTAGAATTCTCTCAAAAGGCCCTTTGATTTCATGCAACCTTCGGCCTTTCTTTTTCTTGTCGTCTGCGGGTCTACCGTGGACTGTGGCTAAGGGGCAGGACACTTTCACCCCAATAAGTACGTACTTCTCACCTTGCTTGGCGTACTCTCTCCTATATGGTATGGCATTAGACCAAAGCAGCTAGCAATGCTTTTTGCCCCTCAAAATCCAAGGCCAAATTGCTAAGGAACCTTTAGTAGCCCTAGTGGACAGTGGTAGCACCCAGAGTTTCTGAGACCCCAGGATCTTGAATGGCACTGATTGCCAGATTACCAAAACGAATCCCATGATAATTGAGGTGGCAAATGGGGGAAAAATTATGAGTGCTTCTATGTGCACTGGTCTGGTGTGGACTTACACGGATATGAGTTGGAAAATTCTTTGAGGCTGTTAGAGATCAATGGTTTTGACATGATATTGGGCATGGATTGGTTGAGAAGAGTGTTAGAGATACATGTGTGAAGATAGTCTCTGACGTGTTGAGAAGAGCGTTAGAGATGTGATGAATAGCGGATGTTGCAATTAGGGTGGTTGAATTTCCGCCAATGGTCACCGAAGAATGGGTGAGTGAAGCCGATGTGAGCAATGACTCACGTGCCTGTGCAATATCAGGAGAAGAGAACCAGTGACACAACGAGGGGGTTGCTGGAGAAAAGTTTCAGACCATGAAGATTTAGTATGGAACCACAAGAGAAGAAGCGGTGAAAAACCGCGTGTGAGTGTGGAGCTCACATATGGCAGGATCAAAGATGTCCATGACTTTCGACCATCGAAAGCAGCAAGGAGCGAAGACGCATGCTAGCTTGAGAAGGAGTCGAAAAGAAAGATGATATTACCCAATGAAGAGATTGAAGATGAATCATCACCGATGCAAGATTGAAGGAAAATTCCAATTAAGAAAATGGAGTGATTCAAAACGGAATTGGAATTAGGGAAAATCGTCCAAGTTAATTGCATAATGTATTTTGGTTTTCTAGATGAGTTAATTGTTTAGAAACTATAGGAGCATCTTGGGTTGTGCAAGTCATGCACTTAGATTGTTGTGTGATTCAAGGGTATTTCATACATATATTTAGGAAGTTGAGGAGCGCAGCGTTGAGTTTATATAAACAGATATAGTGGCTGGATGTATGTGTAACAAGTCAGAAAAGAGAATAGATATAAAAGTAGCAAAGGGAAAGCGTAGTTTGGCTTCCGAGCAAGCAGAGCAAAGAAAGTCTAGTCCTATTTACGAGCCTCATAGTAGGTATAGTCAAGAAAGTAGGGCGGGGTGTAAGGCTTGGAAAGCAAGAAAGGGACCTGATTGGCCTTCAAAGAAGTAGTGCGAAGTGTCAAAGCAAAGAAAGGAGGGAGAAAGGACTCAGGAAGAACTTTTTCACGAATGCCCTCCCTCAGCTGTATGAGCCAGAGAGAGTAGGTCTTGCTTCTGTCGACTCAATAAAAGCAGAAAAATATGAATATATAGACTTCGGGCAATGCAGCACACAATCTACGGAGCCGGATGTTAGTTCAGCCGGAGCTTTAATAGGCAGTTTGCGGATGGAGTTCTAGGCGGACCTAAGAAGGTCGGAAAGAGAATTTCAAGTGGTAAAAGAAGTGTACCTAAAACTGAAGTCGTACCGACAAACATCGGTGGCATTGATTGAGGAAGTCGTTGAAACTAAGCTCCCGGTATTACGGGCTACCTATTTCTCTCAATTCAAAAATGAATTCTGAGACGTGCGCGAGAGACGATTTGGTCAACGATGTGCATGACGTATCCCTCTCTCGCAGTCTAGTTCAAAGAAGTGACATTTACAACGGCAGTTCATTCCTCTGTGAAATCTCAGGCTTTCTAGTTAGTAAAAAGCAGTTATTTCCTCGTTAGTAGTTCTCCACTAGCTTTTCCTGATTGCATGAATTCCGAACTTTCTATTCCGCGGAGCCGAAAAAGAACAAACTGAGCTAACTAGGCATTCCAGGGAGCCTCAAAAGAATGAATGAACAGGAGTGGAGATACAAGGCTCGTCAGAGCAAATTCAAGCTGCACAGGGACTCATCCATGCATACATGGCACAGCCGAATGCTCCTCAGTCTGAGGCCCCGTAAAATCCCGGGCTCCTTATACCTGGATTTGAAAGCTCTTTCTAGCTCTCTTTTGTGGCCAGTGAGTAACTACTAATGTTACGAACCAAAGAACGGTCTGTGGTCTATGTTATTTATCTGGGTTGAGAGATAAAGTCGTGACATGTTGCGGTGAGATTAGATGATAAGGCTTTGATTTATTATTATTTATTATTTTGGTTTTGATTTGAGATGTGGATTACGAGTAGGCTTTTGTGACTGAATCGTGGATTTAGTTATGTCATGGTTGTATTTATTCTAACTCAGGATTTCTTAGTTTTAGCGGAACCATTAAGAATTTAGGTTGCGGTGTGATCTTTATTAAGGAAGGATGTGGCATGTACTGAAATGCAGCTACAAATTAAGCAGTGCCTTAATCGAGAGTCAGAAATACTCCATATGTGTAATTGTTGTGTTGCTTCTTAAGCAGGGCTTAAGAAATGGTTCCTTGACTTCTGAGGTATAAATTCATTCACATGAAATTCTATTAAAATGCATTGCTGTAGAGACTGGAACAAGAAACCGGAAAAAACGTTGATATGGTAACTAGTAGCTATGGACTAGGCAGTGTATCAAGTTCCTACACGGCTCTGGAGATCTGAATTTCACTAGTACCGCAATTTGTGTTTGCTCAACAAATTGAGATAAGGATCCTGTTAGGATCCAATCTGAATCGGATCCGTTGACGGTTACCGAGAATTCTTTATTCTTAACCATTAGCTGAATCAATAAAAACTACCCATTACATGGTCTATCAGAAAGTGGCGATCGGAAAGAGTTTGCTGTACTGTACAGAGTCTACCTTTTAGTCTTTTACTGTCTTTACTGTTCATTTGCTTAGACTCAGTTTCTTAGTCTTTCCATTATGTAAATCAACTGAGTCAAATTCAAAACGCCTATAAATAGATAAGATAAAAAGTTCTAAATAAAGCAGTGTCAGAGAAAATAGCCTATTGCTTTCTAATCATCATTTCATTTACCAGAAAAACCCATATATTAGATAAGCCAATCTCAAACCAGCACCTGAAATGGAAGACCTTTTCCATAGTAAAGCGAGATGGGATACGGGTCTCCAGGCTTTTCTTATTCATTCTATGGAACGGGAAATAGGGACTCATCTTTGCAGCTTGCACATCCCTTTTTGGTTGAGGTTCCACACTTCTTTATGGTCTGAAAAAAATACTGAACTGATCTCTCAAAGCATCGACCACCTTGGCGATGTTCGAGGTCTAGTTTCCTCCCAGTTCATTTCGGGTACAAGCTCATATATTCCATCCAAGTCTTTCTTTCGAACGCTCGTCAAACTTGCCGGAGGAAATGGGATTCGAACCCATGATACAATCTTCTTGTATGTTGATTTAGCAAACCAATGCCTTAAGCCACTCAGCCATACCTCCAAGTTTTTTGATGTGAATTTGCGGGGATATATAGATTTTTTTTGCAGTTCAATAAGTTAGTAAGCTTTTTTTTTGCTTGACCTCTTCCTTTGACTGAGATTAGGCTCCTTTCTTATGTCCTTGCTCTCTGGGCTCGCAATGTGATGTGACCGCAGGCAGCATGCCCAAGGTATGAGGGCCACGACGAGGAAGAGGTAGGGAATGGGCCGAGGAAGCATGCCATACCAGTAGTTCGAACTAGAGCAGCCCGGAGAGGGGGCACTATATAAGTCAGTCCGTGTCGTCAGTAGTGAAATCTTGGTTTCTTACCGGTATAGTATATATATAGGCTCGCTGGCTCCAACGAAGGCAAGGAACGGTCGGTGCTTGAGAATCAATCCGCGGAAGGTCTCGTCTCATTCTCCTACGGCAAGGCTCATTCTATGGGCTCTCATTAGTGAGCCTGTATTGAGTAGTGACCTCTGTTTGCTCGAAAGCCTACGCGCGCACCTCACATTCAGTCTATCTATGATATTAGTTTCCAACCAAAAAAAAGAATCTATTGCGGCGAGGTGCATAGTATCGTATAGAAAGAAAGATTCGAAGCCAGCGAGCGAAGGAGCGAGCCAGAACGCGAGTGAATTCACTCAAAGCCCAGAGCCCCTATAGGAAAGCGTCTATCTACATCTACGATATTACTTGATTGTCAATATTCTCAAAGAATCGAAGCAAACAAGATTTGGATTGAGCCTCACTGCGCGTCGTTGCGCGTTCGCACGCGCATCCGTTTTCTTGCAACGAGTAACTACTACTTCTTTTGGTTCTCTTTTGTTAGGAGCAGTGAGCAACTACTAATGTTGCGAACAAAGGACACGTTCTACGTGTATCTCTCATGCCGTAGTTCCTCACTGAGTGAAAAAGGTAGTTACTCGCTGGGTAGTTACTCGCTCATGCCTACGTTACTCACTTCGTCACATTAGACGTTCCTCACTTTTGAGAAAAACACTTTGAAATTTCACAAGAAGAAAACAAAGAAAACAGGAAACAAGAAGAAAACAGGAATTGAACTGACATTATATCATATATGATTGATTTCTTTTTGAGAGAATAGAGCTCGGACACAAGCTTTTGATGCAGTGAGGAAGTACTAACGTTACGAACCAAAGTCTCACTGGGAGGGAGTGCAACTGTGACAAATAGCAAACATAGGGTGGGATCCTTTCTTACCCCCTTCTTTCAATCGGTTCACTAATCTATGAAGAGTGAGTTTCTTACACCATCGAGAAGTAGGGCTTACTTAGTTCCAACTCTCCTTCTGGGTCGAGGCCACCAACCCCAACACTCGTAGTGGCTTATGTGGTCTAGAGCGGGAGAAGGGAATACGACCTAAAAAAGCAAGATGTCTTTTCTCTTCTTTTCCTCAGCAACGGACTTCTTACCTCAAAACACAAAGAGGAGCTTTCAAGATATGATTCCTTACCAGGTGGGCACTTCTCCATAGTTGGGTGAGTCTCGATTTCTTTCCACAGATCTTGGTTCGGGTGCTAAAACTTCTTCTTTTTCTTTGACGAATGACCAAATAGAAGATGTCAAGTGAGCAGGATCACTGGCTTGCTTGGGCTGTCCAGGCAAAGAAACAAAGTGGAGTATTGATCCCTAAAAAGTGAGAAAAGTGAAGAACCTAGAGTCAGTGAGTTCCTAAGCAAACTCCAGAGAGGCATATCAAAGAAATAGGTAGGCATATGTATCGGAATACTCTTCTGGTGCCGCTACGACCGAAACTATTGATGTTGGGCGAGCAGGGAGGGAGGAAGCAAACTCTGTGTTTTGCCCGGGTATTTAGGTAAGTGCACAATATTCTGAAATTCACTACAACATAGCGCCGAGGAAGACGTACCACCTACTTTTGGTGCATTTCTTGATTGAACTGAATTTGCTAGGGAAATTGACTTTCGAACTGGAGCTTTATCAGTTGCTAGAATTGAATACTTGGATTTCGTGCACTTTCGAGTAGCATTGAAAGGTGAAACGTCTACTGACTTTGGTATGGGCCCAGCACGCTTTCCTCTGTTGACTTGAAAAGTTAGATAGAGATGTCTGCTTTCCGATTTCTCAGTTGCTTTTTCACTTGAATATATCTTTGCACGAGCTTGAGCTATAATAGAAAAGTTTGACTTCCTTCCTTCTCCATGCCAGTACATCCAGCACAAGCTTATTAGGTAGCTGCTTGATTAGGAAAGATGGCTTCTTTAGTAAAGAAAGCTTTAGCTGAGTTCTCCTTTTTCCCGCATTTCGCGATCTTGAAGGATCGATTCCAGTTACTTTTTTCGCTCCTCTATTGAGGGTCGACAAAGCCCGCCCCTCGTATGTCCACCCACGTAAGCTCTGATATGTACAGCTAGTACGAGACTATGTTCATACTTTAGCTGAACACTCTCTATCTGGTCATATATATCACCAGAAACCTCTGACTTAGGTATTAGGGCTCCGCTGTGTTCAGTCAATGGTATACCAGTCCCAATAGTAAACGTGTATTCTTCATATTTATGCCGTGTTTGTTCGTCATCGTTCTCCCGGACAGTCAGACTCATAGTCAATTTCCCGTAACCTACCAGTAAAGGGTATACATGTGTATTTCTCAGATCCATCACAGCCAGACAGTGTAGATCCACTAGCTGAATTGGGACACCTTCCATGTATTCATGAGTAGCCGTTATTAATCCCTTATAAGGCTCACGACTCTTACTCCCTTTAGAACTTTGTTGAAAGTTTTCCGTAGAGTAGAAACTCTTTCTTTGGCCGTTCATTCTATTCGTTGTTAATGGGTGTGGAGGGTACCAGTTTAATAAGTGTTGGCCAAGTACGAGCGCAATACGGGGGAGAGGGCAAAACCCATCTAAAAGACTGACCTTCCTCTCACAGTGATATATGATATAATAGGCCAGTGATATAATAGTAAGAAAAATCAAAAATGACCACGAGTTGCATTACCCCAAGTGGAGGTGTATGAGATTAAGGATGAGAATAAGTATTACGAATCGAATTGAAGTCTGTGTCACACCACTCGGGACTATTTTAACATAAGACTGACATAAGGGGAGTTGGAAAGATTGAGTCGATAAGTTGTTAGAATTTCTAAAAGGATATGTGAAAGGACGACCATGAAGGAGGACGCCCAAAAGACTATAAGAGGACAACCATAGAAACCAATGGTAACAAAACCCATAACAGGCACTTCCTTGGCTATCCAACAAGCCCTTACAACCAACATTTGACAAAACCAGAATTTCAGAAATATCCTGATAAGAAAAAGAATGAAATTATCTAGTGAAATGAATCCTACTTTTTGAAAACACCGACTTAATTGGTACAAATCGTCGATAGTGTAGCTTTTCACCGACTGTGTAGACCGAAAGAGATAAAGAAAGGGAAAGGTGGGGGGCTCTACTATTCAATATTCATATAGGCAACCTAGCCTAGCCGGACACACACCACCAAGGATTTAGTTTGCAGAATCGAAAGGTCCGATTGCCACCAAAATCAAAAACCTTTGGGTTCTCCACCCTGCTAAGAATACAAGCTTGCTCTCTTGCTTGAAGCAACCAACCCTCCTCTACGGGCGCGCTTCAATAAGAAAGAAGAATAGGCAGCTTCTTCGCCTCCTTTCTCGTTCGATAGCTGGCGAATTTATCCAGCTTATTCGATCCTGAATTCCAAATCTCCTACACTAATTTAGAGATCATAGACGTATCACCGATCAGCAGGATGCGATTCCACTTCAAGTCCTGATTCGATTCTCTATTAATTCATTCATGGGATTAGAAACCGCTTAGCCACTTTGAAAGAAAAGAAGGCTCATCAGATTCCAAAAATAATATTGGAATATTTCTACATAAATAATAGAGCGTGAGAGCCAAATGAATTGAAAGATTCATGTTTGGTTTGGGAAGAGATCATGAGAGTTTTGAATTTCATGGTAAGATAATCTACTTTCATGAAATTCTTTAGTAGATAATTGAAAACAGAGGATTTTGAGTAATCTTCGAAGGAAGAATTACGTAAAGCAGCCATTGAGCAGCTCGAAAAAGCTCGAGTTCGTTTCAAGAAAGTTGAACTGGAAGCGGATGAGTATCGAATGAATGAGAACTCTGATCGAATCAGTAAACGGGTGCTTCAACCGAAACCAAGCCTGCCTGCCAGTCAGCCTATGTTTTATCGTAAATAGTTTGGTTCCTATAGATGATAGCGGCCGGCGCTTTGAGGCTGCAGGAATGTGTAGTGGATCCTTTCTATGCTTGTTGGTGATAGAGACTCTTCCACCTGATGTTAGTTGTGGTTGACAGGGGTACTAGGGAGTCTACCTAACGCCTGCATGAGTATGCACTCTTGCAAGCGAGCAGGTGACAAGAAGACAAATGTCTGACACGAGTTCTTTCAAAACTTGCTTCTTATGATCATCGAGACTCAAAACGTGACTTTTTCGCTTTCGAACTGAGCTATCACTAACAAAGCAAGAACTTTTCCTTGGCTTAGCAACTAACTGACTTAAGCAACAAGTGCTTACTTACCTTGCTTGACCCAAATACTGATTTCGTTCGGAAGATTCGCGGCGAGTTGTTGATGAAAAACAGTCCGATGCCCTGGCTGGTAATGAAGTCAGTCTATATGCAAGACCTGGAGTGGTTCTCCACCTCTGGATCTTTCGAATCCAAAAGATAGAAGGGCTGACCGCAGTTTTTGGGACCATGCTCTAGGGGACTTTTTCAGTCCGTGTATAGCCTTTTTGAGGCGGCAAACATGTGTCGGGTACTTAGGATCGACAAAACCTAGCGGCTGCTGCATATAAACCTCTTCCTTAAGGTCGCCGTGCAAGAATGCATTATTAACATAGAATTGCCGGAGTGGCCTGCCAAGGGAAAGAGCTCAAGTAAGAACCACCCGTATAGTTGTCGGTTTGACAACCGGACTGAAGGTCCCCAGAAAGTCGACTCCCTCCTCTTGTGTGTAGCCTCGAGCAACTAAACGCGCCTTATACCGCTCAATCGACCCGTCAGCACGCCTTTTTATACTAAACACCCACTTAGAACCTACAACATTGTGTGCCTCAGTAAAGGGAACCAACTCCCAAGTATTGTTACGGGCTAATGCACTAAGTTCTGTGGCCATAGCATGGCTCCATTGAGGAAGTTTGGTAGCCTGAGAAAAGCAAAAAGAGAAATATGCATTTTCGAATTACACAACGAATTACCGCGACTCAAGCTTCTAATTTAGGTCAAAATTCCCAGAAGCTTGGCTTTCAAAAGGAAGGAATCTTTTTGAAGGACGGCTGACTCTTATCTTTACCTCGCAAGGAGTAAGGAAGTGTTGTTCGAGGTATTAATTGTGAGAGCATTGTTTGTGTAGTATAGCGAAGTTCTATTCTGTTTCTTTCTTTGACGCGTATAGTAAGAATGGAACGTGCTGACTTGCGCAGTGCTGGGATATGTCTGTCGACTAGACCTAATCTTGAAAACCACTACTCTTTTGCGTATGTTGGGGCATGGATATCGCATCTGGAGTCTAACTACTTGATTTTCCCGGCGACCCATACTAATTTTCCTCATAGGTCTCTTTCACATGCGGAGATTTCAGGAGGAAAATATTTCAGGTAAATATAGGACGATATAATTACTCGCGAGAGGGGCCGAGAACGAAGAAAGACTTTCTAGCCTAATGTTCAACTTAGTTGCTCCTTTTGGAACAAGTGCGCGAGTTTTCAGAAGGAAGTCAACTAATTCAGTATATAAGCCTAGTCAAATCGGCAAATCCTCTTTGCCCCGAGGTCATGGCCATCAATTAAGGCTGCAAGGGATTGCATCGAAAATCCCTAAAGTGAGTAAGTGGCTTTTGAGATCGGATCTCAATCTCTATTTTGAGTTTCGGAAATCTGACTTTTTAGCATATAATAGGGCGGTTTTCCTAGACTATCTCCAAATTCCCTAGAATGGAAATTTCGAGAGGAACATACCTCATGACCAGAGTCATGGGAAGACGGGGCCAGTACAGAGACAGGTTCTGGTGTAGGTGCTTGGACCAGCTCCTCGCTTTTTGATATTGACGGCTTGTCTTTATCTTCAAAAGTTGGGGGCGTGTCTATCACCTTCACTATGCCCGCCTCTTGTAGTGTTTGCAGGACTAGTTCGTCAGTAACGGGAGGACGCTAGCCGGCACTTCGATGGCTGTAAGGGAAAGATTTGCAGCCTCATCTGAAGATGATGATGATGAACCTCAGATAAGCCAACGTCTGAGTCGTTTCCCCATGTGGCTGGCATCGCTTGAGCATTCTTCTTTGTCCCTTGAAAAAAAGGCCTCTTTGATTTTCACTTGGTCCAGCCGAGTCAAGGTAAAGGGCGGCCAATTCCCTTTCTACTTTTCGAGGGTCAGGCCAAACCCTTTTTGAAGATCGTTTTTTCTGAGCTGAAATGCCGTTTCACCCCGGCTGATGTAGCACTCAGTTTTCTGTAGGAATTCGATGGACCGTTCGAGGCGCGTAGCGTTTCAAAACTCTGTAAACAATCTCTATCCCTTGTCTCGATAGAGGAAATTGAAGTGCACAGCGCAGGTATGCTTCAAAATGCTCATCCACAAGAAAAATGAAGGATTCCATGGTTTTTTGTAGCTCATGGACTAGCATTTCTTGGAAAATATGAACGCATTCCAAGTCTTCCTTACATTTCTGGGTGGGTATGGTTACTCCAATGTCTCCCGTGCCAGACAATGATATTACCAAGCCGAGGACTGAGAAATTCTTGTTGAGCCAGTGAGTAACTACGTTCGTTACGAACCAATGAAGCCAATGAAGACGGAAAATCGGTAGGTCTGGTGGTCCCTGCAGCACTCGAGTTTCAGCTTGTTACAGGCGAGATTAAGGTGGCTTTGAAGCTTATCTATCGCGAGTGACGAAACTGCCCCCTATATCAGAGGTCCTCCAAAGAGTAAGCAGCTGGCGTACCGAACGTAGTCTCTTTTCACTGAGAGGTACTCTTCATCTTTAGAATCCGTGGAGCCATTCTCTTGATAAGCCGAGGAAGGCAGATCAAACTTCAAGCCCTCGAAGTGCTTGTCAAGTTGAAACAGAAAGAAATTGAGAAGTATTTGAGAAATGGGACTCACTTGTGGTATTCCAATCCCTGCACAGGTGAACTTAGCCCGCCCCATCAAGGTCATATATGTCCGCATTGAGGAAGGCTGACACCAACTGGATGAAGCACTCGTTTTCATGCCCGAAAACTGTTCCTTTAGTTTTTGGAGTAGGAGTTCGTGGTCAATCCTATCAAAACATTGAACCACTTCACACTTCGCAATCCAATCCATGATCGGTCAGTGAGAGATATGCAAAGGTTGTCCTACAAAAGAAATACAATGAAACTTTTGTCGTATAATGTACTCTGATCGTGCCCTCAGGTCCAACCACGATACGAGTATATAATGTCAGACAGCTTGTCGAGGAGACATCCCTAGCGAATCACATGATTCTCTTTAATAATCTTCACCACAAAGAACTATGCTTGTGTGTCGTTCTCATTTGCTTTTTTGTGTTTCGCTGCCTCCCGCAATACTTCTCTGTTTCCCTCATTCCGCTACGGCGGTAGTGCATTCCAAACTCTGGTTTTCAGGGTCAAGGCCCCAGCCATTTGCATCAATGCGATCCTTCAACTGAAGTGCAGTTAACTGCACAGTTGGACATCAAAACCAAAAAGAAAAAGAAGAAGAAAATGAAAAGCATCCAACATCATATGATCCATCAACGTTGTCTCTCATCAGGCCGCCAAGGTGAAAGCGGTACTCCTCAGAATAAGAAATCAATCAATCCGGCTTTCCCTCTTGGTAAACAAGACCATGGACCTCTCATACGATCTATCCTTCACTTCGTTCTTTCTTTTTTTCCCAGAAAGCTAGCTGGAATAGAGAGACTGAAACCACTAGCTTGCGTTACCCGGTTGCTAGAAACGAATCTCCTGAAGGCGCGTTGAAAGGCTTTTTTCACTGGACGTCTGAGTAGGTAAGGAAGAAAGAGGTAGTTCAGCTGTCTGATAGCAAGAATGGATGGACCAGAACTCATATTTCTAGTCAAAACTCCTACACTGAGCCTATAGGGAGTTCATAGCAGGAGCAAAGAGTAGTACTGAATACCCATAGTGACTTTCAGGTTTTTCCAATACTGACAACCTTCTTTCTATCAGAAATCTTATGCCAGCTATGCTCTAAAGTCAAGACATCACATCTAAGCTATCAATCAGGTGGTACCCCAAGAACATTTCCTACTTGAGTCAATAAGGGGTGAATCAATTCCGACAGAGTACCCATAACAGGCACTTCCTTGGCTATCCAACAAGCCCAAAGCCCAATTTGAATTCAAATAGGTTAAGTGAACAGATAGGGAAATTACATATTGATTTAGGCTAGGTAGGCTTTCGACAAAAGTGGAATTTGCAACAAGTGTTATTTACGAGCCCAGCAAGCTTTCCGATTTGGCATTTGCAACACTAACTAGTCGAATAACCAACGATAATAGAATTGGTGGAGAACTTTGCTTTTGCTAGAATGGATATCTCGGTAGTGAGTAACGGGAGCTCTACACTCCGGCATGTATGTTATGAAGCCAAAGGTAGAAGTAGAACCCAAAAGTGAAACGAATTTCTTATTTACGCCGGGGCAAGTCCCGAAGTTCCGATAAAACAGAAGAAACTATTGCCATGAAATGTCACTAACAAGGAAAAGAGGAATTCGCAAGGCCAAGGCGCGGAGCGGCTGAACTTATAGAATTTCCCAATGTTATGCAATTTCCAAGTGTTTTGAACCGAAGCTAGACTGGATTGCCTATTACTTTTTAGTATAGATGTCTGCCTGGTCGAGCTTGAGCTTTTAGCTGTAAACGTGGGGTTACTCCTTTTTTCAATGGCTTTAGCTGTATGTACTTCCTTTTGCTCTCGCTTTCGCTTTGAAGGAAAACTTGACTATTAGATTAGACATTTCGGCTGAACTTTCTGGAACCAAGCTAGGAACGGACGTAGTGTATCTCTCATGCCGCAGTTCCTCACTGAGTGAAAAGGGTATTTTCAGCGTATTGTTGTAACAAGGCCAGGCCTCATAGAGTTGGGGTGCTCGCTCCTCCTTTTGTTCTGGTTTCAAGCTCACTCCAATCTTGAGTACCTTTTCAGGCCTCTCTGAATCTAGTGGATGACTTTCCACTTCTTCCACTGGTGATCCCCTTCTCTCAGGGAGGGGCATTCTCTCTTGAATTTGCTATTAGCTCTTTGTCCTCGCCTAGCAGCTGTGTTTTGGAGGAAAGAGTAGCCAGCCGGGAAAGGCATCATTAGGAAGAAGGTGCTTAATTAATGGTTGTCGGACCCGTATCTGCACTACTCGATATTGTATTTGAACTGCCAATAAAGTGCTCCCCTTCTCCATATACCCGCCCGTAGCCTTCCACGCAGACTGCTTCCTACTCTACTACTTGTATGAGCTAAATACAGCCCTAGCTTTGAAATACGCCAACCACTTCAATAAGGTTAATCCGCCTACGCCTGTCTCACTTTTGTCCCAGCCCGGCGGCCATGTTATTTCCTTTCCCAACACTCCCTTACTTTGCTGCGAATACCGATTGAAGCCTTTTCTGTGCACCAATACCAGCCCAGCAATTAGGAGGAGTTTACCCAATAGAATATGCCCGACTTTATTGCCTATTTGGCAGCAATACAGCTAGCTCAATGAACTACAGGCCCGTCAGAGTGGTTTTCAAGAAATACTTTCTCTAGTGCATTCTTTCTCCATACATCTAGTAGTCCATCCTTATAGAAGACTAGCCTACTTTACAGCGCCCTACCTACCTAATTGCCGTACCTTACCGGGACGCTATCACAATGGCTTGAACAAGGCCAAAAGCCAAGCCCTAAAAAAGCTCAAAGGAAGAGAATTCTCATTAGCCCTATTTCTTGATTTTCCTGTAGAACCTACTGTTACTCGCACGTTATAACTGAAAGAAACATTTTGGAAACTTTATTGAGATCATCCTTCACAACTTTTTCTAAAAGACCCGAAAAAGGAGCGTTCTATATCATGTGCAGGGGGAATGCCTGAACTTCGTACTCAAAATGTGCTTTATTGGAAATTAGTTCTAATTAAGCGGAATTATGCGCCTCTTTGTTCGTAACATGCCTACGTTACTCACTGGGTAGGATAGAGAGATTGTGCAGATAGGACTTGATAGAGCACTAGTGTTTTATCTCTAGAAAGCTAATAGTGGTAAAGGCTGCGCGCCTTTCTTTTCTTCTTTTTTAGAACAAGCTCAATAAGAGATAGATAATTGAATTAACTGACTGAGCTGGGGAAGATGGGATTGGAAGGGGTCAAGTCTGCTAAAAGGTAAAGCAGTCTGAGGTTAGTTAAGTAGTCCTGTTTCATCGAGAGGATGACCAGCCGTAGCTTTGACTCTTAGCCTAGGCCCCAACTTACTTTCATTAGAGAGCAAGCGATAGCGATCAGATTGAGCTAAACCATGGTACTAGTCGAGCTCACACTCCGATTTCATAGTAAAGTTCTATACCTACAATATCTGCTAACAAGATCTTTCATAAAAGAAATTAATCCCGAAGGCAGTCATTTTACAGATAGTTAAGAAATAACATATCTCGATTGTCTAAGTACCTGGTAATTCTCTAGCTGTGGTGGTATAATAAAAGGAGTGTTTACTTCCTTTTTTCATCATTGATATCAAAACAGAAGAGTCAATACAGATGTCAAATAGGTCAAAAAGGACATCGAAAAGTGCCCGAGATATGGATTTCTTGACGTAAGTAGTTCAGGGCTCTTCCTCATACTTCTTATAAGAGTAGGCTTGCTGACAGAAACACTGCTTTAGCTGCAAATAGAATCAAAGCGGGTGCCTCTTGTAAGAAAATAATAGGGATGGCCAAGCCTTCTTTAACACAAATAGTAAGATATGGGATAGAAAGGAGAGGTTCTATAACTTTCTAAAGAACTCAGAGTATAAAAGTATGCTGACACCCATCGCTGCGCGCCTTGCGCTTACCGGCGAGAAGGAATTGCAGCAGCGCGTTTACAACCTGTTGTTCTTTGAATTATGTAACCTTAATAAGACTGTGGAATGGATATTTTTTGATTGTAATGTTCTGTATTTACTTACAGCACTTACCTCGTCCGGTAATGCATCTCCCCAAAGCAGCATATTCCCGTGTTCTCTGGTCACAGCAAAGTCATTTTGCCGGAAAGCGACAGTTTGGGTTTTGTTGTTGGATTTGACCCATTGGTCAAGGGATTGACGGGCCTGTGGTTATATCATACGCCTTCCAGGGGACTCGTACCTCCTTATTTCTGGCCGATATAACGGTTGGCTGTCCAAGTCCTCAGTTAGTACAGGATTGGGAGGATAAAAGAAGAGGCTGCGTGACTTATTTGTCTGCTTGGTATGGTTCTCCCTGAAGAAAGGGTACCTCTGTGATAAGGTTTGGGAGCCTACCTCGGTGGTAGGAGTGCGGTACAACCAATTGGTATCCTTGAGAGCAGCATGTTGCTTGCAGATACGATCAATGATCGATAGCTCTTGTGTGTTTGGATCGGGCATGTTATCGAGATCGATAATGGGCACATCATGGAGTGCATTCGTGCGTGTAAGTTTCGATTGATCCCAGATTTTTGATTGAGATGGTATTTGTGTTGAAAGTTCAAGACGAAATAAGTCAGCATCAGCACCGATTGAACTGGCACAAGGATATTCCGGTCGATTTAGCTCTGCCCCTGCTTTAGAAAGTCCCTTCTGCTTAGCGCCCTCACTCGTCCCTCTCTACATCAATTCATATATATTGTACTTTTTCTTCTTTCTTTTCTCATTGACCTTTGACATGCTACAACGACACTTCGTCCCTCTTTCTTTCGTAGCTTATAAGGAAACTAAAGCGTACAACACTGAAATACACGGCGGTTTCACTTTTAGCTTAAGGGACCCGACGAGTAACTACTAATGTTACGAGTGAAAACGCTTAGCACCTATCAAAATTGCTCCTTATCTTGTTCTTTGGTTCCCATGAGTTTATTTCCTTTTATGCAATTATGAAGAGAACGGAACTTTCTCGATTCCAATGCAACTTATCCTTTTGGAGCTGACGTAACAAACTACGCAAGCCTCCCGATGAAGCCAACAGAAATCCTATCCGAATACTAAAAATAAAAGGCAATTTCATTATGGTAGTATACCAGCCGCCAGTTCTGGAACTTCCAGTTCCAATCGGAGCATATAGATCCGTAAATAGATTTGTATGTATAGCCACTTCAGTTGTGCTCCTCGTTTCTCGAATGGAAAAAAAGTATCTTCTTTCTGGGAACATGGTAAACCAGAAATTCTTATGTTCGTGATTCTTCATCCACCGATGCAGAAAATTGGCCAGTTTTCCATTCTCATATGAGGCAGGAAAGTTTATGGGCGAAAGGTCGGCACGAAGTGATTCATCATGTTCCAAAATGAACCTTTCGCTCGTTGGGGACGGTTTATAAATAATCAAATTCCCACAAATGGAATGAGAAGTGGGTCCATGTAAATGATCGAGACCTCGCAAACAACAACGTCCCCTCCCCATATGGAGTTCGGAACCCAAAGGCAATCGTTGAGTGAACTGTATCTTATTCGTATTAGTTGACCTAAGCCGCACCAGGATTGCTGGGGTGGGGCTCGGCCCCCGAACCGTACGTGGGGCGAGTTTATGCCTCATACAGCTCGGACCGAAGACAGGGGGAAGTTGAGGAGAGATGGGGGGGAAAAGCCCCACTGCTGCCGGGCGCTTTGTTCGGATCGGACACCAGACCACTTGTGCGCGCCCATTCTTTCTCGCCCTAAATGGAATGGCTCTCTTAGTTACGCTGTGCCCCGCCCCGAGTTCCCACGTCTGCTTTTATCCGCCCGCAACCCGGCCAACACAACTTGAAGGTCGTTTCCCTCATTCTATGCTGCCACGGGTTTTCCGGGGCTGGCTTTTTGGGAAGCCCGTTCCCACCGTGCTCCCGGCCCGGCTGGCCTACCTGCGGTAGTGGAAATTCCCCCGTTCCCTGGTCAAAAAAGGGTTGGTTGGATGCGGGATCTACTCCACGAGGAGCGGTACGGACGTAGATGATATCATCACGACCTCTCTTTGCGTACCGCTAGGGATGCTTAACGCCACTTCGCCAACTGGCATTACCTGCGCTTTCGTGTCTCTCAGTGTGGTCAGCACTGGGTGTTTACGAGCAGCGAGGCTTACACCCATTTTCATTAGTTCATCCAAAGTTCCTTACCCTTATGCACGAATTTTGGAATAAGCCATCTTCCTATCAAGGTTAAGGAGTCAACTGAGCATCTCAGCGGCGGGATTGAATACCCGGATCGAATCAGAGTTCACGCCGCCCGCCCTGAACAAATAGAGGAGGCGTAGGCCACAGGTCGCACATAAGCCACCGGGTCGCACGACAGAAGAACACCCAACATAAAGATGCACGCTCCTACATGTGAAATAGGAAGATTCATCTTCACTTTTTTGTAGTAGCCGTGACCAACAGCCATCAGCAGTCGGCTCGTTGGTAAGGCGAAAGCTTCAAGCCCGATTTTTGGTGGCACACCCCCCAAAGAAGCACCACTCGACGAGGGGGAGCCGGGGAAAGCTACAGGCCCAAAACCATCGACCCTTCTTTCCATATTAATCAACTCGTTGAGCCCTTGCTCATTCCCTTCCGGCCGAAGTGTTTGGCCTTTCCTTTTCCGCGCCCGCTCACGCTCCGCTGACCTATTGCGTGGTAAAGAGAAAAGAGTACGAAAGAATTGTAAACAGAGCAGACCGCAGAAGGATTCTAAATATGAAAAGTCCCCCATGGATTCGAGAAGAAGGAAATGAAGAAGGGTAACGAAAAAAAATAAAGCATTTCTGGCGGATGAGTTTCTACCAATTTGGTCTGGTAATAGAATAGGGCGGCTTGCTTTGACCAACACCCCACTTTTTGCTCTGTCCATGGAGCGTATGAATTTCCTGGAATGTAGATAGACCAAAAAAAGGAATGAAGAGATAGGAATAGGAATTATAGTACCATTGAAAAAAGAGGCACCAGTGGAAACATCTCTACTAAAAAACCATTGAAATAGTAGGGGTGCTGCCGTGCCACAAGGCACGACCATGGAAGTAATGAAAAAGAAGAAGTTCTGTAGTTGTACCATCTGCTCTATCCGTTCTATTTGAGCTTCTCCAAAGAGGATGAGAGGCTCAAAATGAAAGTGTTCGCAACGCATACCGAAAAACGGGTCCCCATGTTGCAATCCGACCATTAATGACTCAAGCCAGTTTCCTAGGCTCGCTCCTGTAGCTCGCTTTTATAGGCGGGGGGGGGCGGAGGGCGAAGCGTGAATGAACTCTTTGGCTTGCTCCTAACAAGCAACGGAACAAGCAACGGATTGAGCTGCACTGCGCGTCGTTGCGCGTTCGCACGCGCATCCGTTTTCTTGCAACGAGTAACTACTAATGTGTCCTTTGTTCGCAACATTAGTAGTTGCTCACTGAGTGAGTGAAAAGAGCTCTTTCACTGATCAAAGGCTTCCGTCGCGGACTGCTCTACATTCAGCCACGCTACAGTGACTTCCGAAGTGCTACGGATGGGACGAAATCCGGCAACCAATTGCTGGCTCTTAATAACCAACCCAGCCAGAAGCTCAATTCTGCCAGAAAATAACGGGAGGGCAGGGTTGCGCGCGAGCCGAGTGACGTAAGTGCGCAATAGTACTTCGCGCCACAAGCATCTCCTTTTTATAGGTTCTACGGACCGACGCCTGCCGCTTCATCTGGTAGAAAAGAATCATAGATATGCCCGTAATTAGAAGGAAGAACCACCATAAAAATTGTCCTCGTGTATCATCTGTAGCAAAACTATGAACGGAAGCTAGCAATCCGGACCGTATTGAAAAGGTTCCTAAGACACAGCATAGAAAAGTCAAAATATTCAGAAGCAAGGTCCAAGAATGAAGAAGGGGTAGAATGACTGAATGAATACAAGCTGTGGCTAATACCCAAGGCATAAAAGACGCATTTTCGACGGGATCCCAAAACCACCAGCCACCCCAACCTAATTCATGATAAGCCCACCAACTTCCTAGCGAGATGCCTACGGTTAAAAACAACCAACATGTCAAGATCCAAATTCGAATTGCTTCCTGGTCCTGGCCGGAGACCACGGTGTTCGCGCCGGCGGTCCAACAAAGAGGCGAAGTAGTGGTCTCTTTCTTTCCATTACGAAGGACACGCTTCGCCTGCTCCCTACCCGTGTCCATTAGCGCTCCTGCCCAGAGCGAAGAGAAGGCAAAAAACCGCCGCCGAAGCAGCATGAGCAGGCTTCTATTGCTATGCAACAATAGACCAGGTGCGCCACCCCCAAAATGTTTGAATGATCGAGTCAAGAGAGAGCTTCTTATATGGGATACGACGCATCCAGCAGAGCAAAGCAGCGTTCCATTCTTTTCGGCGGCATCCTTCCGCATTGGCGGCGAGTGGAGTGCCACAATCCCATTCATCATTTTTGATCTACATAAGCCAAAGCCCATAGCACTGGCGACGTCTCCGGCATAAATGCAAGGAGGATGTATAGCTAATATAGGATCTTGTAGAACTGGATTGAATTCTGCAAGCGCTTCGGTACAAACGAAGAAATTTCGAACAAAAGGATCGGAACTCGCTAATAGGAAAAGAGAGAAAAACAAAGCAATGCCAAGAGCTCCGTCAATCCGCTTTTCATCGATAGACGAAGCTCTCTCTTTTTCTGAACGTGCCAGATGCAACAAAAGATTAGTCCTTTTTCCTTCTCGCGAACCACAGGAGTCCCCAGCGCCTAGAAGAGCACAGCTCATTTTCTTCAAAGGGTCGAGCGGCGCATTCAAAAGGGCTGTCCCGTGAAAAGGGCGCATCCTCCGCGAACGAAGTGATGAATCCACAAGGGCGTAGCGAACGAAGGAAGTGTACAACTGGTGGGGCGCAGCCCCTCTTTTGTGTTGGAGAGATAGAATGGAGTTCTTCACGAAGTTCGAGACAAAGGACAAAAGAAAAGTTTCTCTATAGCCTCTGAGTTTTGAGACATTATGGCTTTGGGGGCGACCCCGGAAACAAAGAAGGAATCCATACAAACTTGAGATCCAACACCATAATAAAATACTACCCTCATGATTAGACCATGTCCCTGAGATTTGATAAAAGAAGGGTGCATTAGCGGTTAATACGTTGTAATTGGATAAGTTATTTGGAATATGACAGAACAAAAGACCAAGGAAAGGAGAAAGAATGCCAAAAAATGCAGGTGCTGCACCAAACGCTGGTGGTTGTTTCTGGTTGTAAGTGAATGCAACGAAAAGACCCAGAAACCCCGAATAATGAGAAATTTCATTGATAGACATTTCGTTTTCATTCCCAATTTTGCGCTGAATTATTCCCATCATCCGGTACAGGGTCACTGGCGTGTCTACCTCGAATAACCAAACCTCGTCTTTTCATGTAGTCCTATGCATAGTCAGTACTATAGCCCCAATCATCGCTACTACTAGAATACCACTCAAAATTCAGAATTCATTCCCCTTATATGCTCCTCGGCCTGCCTTGATCTTTCCACCTTTGCCACCTATCGAAGAAATCACATTTTGCCCTTTTGCATGGTGGAATTTGCTCAGCCAATCTTTTGAGTTCGGCGAGCTTCTCTGCCTCGGTGGCAAATGCCAAATCCGAGCCGAGGTGGTGGCCCGAGTTTACAAAATCGCGGACGTCGTTTTGTATATACTCGATTTCGTCCTTTCTCGAGAAGCTGGTCGGCCCAATGAGCTCACCTTACGTACATCGAATTTTTTTTTCTGTTGATAGAAGGACTGTGATAGCTCGGGCACAGCGCTAAGGTACAGGACTCCGAGTCAAAAAGCATTCCTTTCCACAGCAAAAGTAGCTCGCTTCTTACTACCGACATCCGTCTACAATATTCCATTGGATTTGAGATTTGCTGGAACCGATAGCTAGCTTTGGACTAGCGGACGGCATCACACTATTGTAGAGAAAAACCAATGAAAAAAAAAGACACTATATATGTGAAAACCCAAAGAAAATCAAGAAAAAGAAAGGCGCGCAGCGGTTTCATTCAGGGTGCTGATCCGTACCTTGCTGGTACGGTTCCGGTAGTACCTCAAAAGGAGGGCAGGAACTTGAAAGTTCAATCTGACAATGGGGATATCAAAGTCAGTTAACATGAAAATGAAAACGACTCCTCTCATTACAAAGAGATATGATTTCTAGTGTTCGGAGTGAGAGGAGAGTTTGGCGAGTACTAGGATCAAAGAAAAGAGTCGTGGGAAGAAGAAAGAAGCGTTCGTTGGCTGTGGTTCCGGTTTGACAGTATCCTCCTGCTGCGTCATCGCGTGTCAAAGAGAAGTTGCTAGACTCGATCTTGACAGCCCACCATCAGTCTGTGCAACAAGCTCGAATGACAGAGATTTAACATAGTCCACTCACAGGTACGTTTGTTCCAATTTCGTTGTTTCCGTTTTGAAGCTTGATCCTAGACAGAAGAAGTTATTTGAAATGCCATATCAAATCCCCTTTTCCAAATCTTATGGTAATGTTCACATGACAGGTGAAACTTTTTTGATCTTCTTTAGTTACTTTGGAATTGGGTTGTGAGGTGTTTGTGGTGAAGCTCTTGGCTTGGCTATTAAAGGAGAAAGAAGGCGAGCTTGAAGAATTAGTGTTTTTTGTTTCACAGAAGTCAAACTCTGGAACATTTCTCTTTTTTTTAATGAAAAATGTCAATGTGGCTTAGAAATATTAGTGGTTTATGATAGCTTTTGTTTGAATTACCTGTTTTTGTTGGTTATTATTGAAATAATATATATATATATAAGCCAACAGCTTTCCCTTTCTCCTTCTTCTAATAAATGCGCATCTTAGAATATTCTATATAGGGTAGTTCGGTAGTCCAAAGCTAGCTACCGTTCCCGCTCAGTCAATTCTGCTTTTCTATGGGTATTGTTCTATATCATAGATTGAAAGATGTCAATAGTTGTTAGCTATTCCGTCTGTTCTGTCAATTGGATTCCTGATCTTTACCTTATGAGAGAAGATGGTAGGGCGTAGCTTCCATAGAAGTCAATTGTAGCTCAGTAACTCGGTGCTAAGCTTGTTCTGCTTTCCTAAAAGGAGGAGTCGTCGTAACTCACATGTTGTGTTATCTTTCCCATAGCTGCATTGTATTCAAAACGAATAGAAAGCAGACCCTAGGCCAAGCTCTCTTGGTGCTCACTGTTTCCAATGGAAGGGAAAGGTGGGGTTAGGAGTGCGCCGCAATTATAATGCACGTCTTGGCCAGTTTATGGAAATGCTTGAAATAAGCATTAGTATGCGCAGTTAGGCTGTTCACCCGATTTCCAGTTCAGAGAATTTTCTGAGTGGTAGTCAAGTGATTATTCAAACTAATAAAAAGGTCAGCGCCTTGGCCAAAAGGTCTAATTTGCTCTGTCAATCATTCCGGGAGTTAATTTCAGTTTGCTTGGATAGCACTTTCAAGCATGAATGGAAAGGAATGAAGCAAGCTTCGATTCAGTGTCAATGCGCCGTTGGGATGTACATGACTGAATTGTAGCTAGATGAAAGCGCTTCTATATGATTATTTCTGGCAAACTGTTCAGATTTTGCAAAGCGTTTCATCTCAGTTTTGATTTCAGTGCTACATCTTATTTTTGATCTAAGCATGTGATTTTTTTTTCATGCGTCTCAGTCTTCATCACCGCTTCCAGCAGATTGCTTTCACAGCCCGGAAGCACGCTTGCTTGTCTCGCGCTTTCTTTTTGACTGGCCTTACGAAGCCTACCATCCCTATCAACTCTTGCCATCTCAGGTATTCGTAAATATCTAATGGCATCATTCATTCCTTGTCCCCCTCTTATGATTGGATTCAATTCCTTTCAAACCTTCCATGTGAACAAAATCGTCTGCATCCTATCTTCATCCCTGCTATGCGAAATGCTTTTCGAACAGCGCCTGTAAGGCTACGTACCTTTACGCTTACTCTTCCCTGCCTTCCTGGTGTGAAAAGTGAGCCTTCACTGCCTGAGCTGAGAACTGAACAGAAAACAGAGCTGCTTCAACTGCAGCAACTGGACTGAAGCCTGCAACAAGAGCTGAGTTTTGAGTTTCACAAGCCAATTCAGGTATTCGTGTTTCAATGCAATCTAGTTCCTGGCTGGGAATGCTAAAGCAAGTAAATTAACGCACTCTCTTGACTTTAGGTAATTCTCTCACTCAATCAACCCAACAGTATAATAATACCCCGAAGCAGGCACACTCCATCAGGGATAAGTGAGGACTTTTGTGTCGTACCTTTACGAATAAGCCCTTGGCCTTTGTCTGCAGCTCTTTTTAGAGTAGGGAGAACAATAGGAGCTATCACCAGCTTTTTGACTCGTTCCAGGGTACCTTACAGCAAAGTAAGATGAGTTGGATTACCTCAATGGATCAGGTGGATTAGCTACTTCTTTCCTCAAAGGAGCATATATTCAGTTTAGTAGGAGGAGTATCCTTTATGGAGATCCATATCCCCTCGCTTTATGGCTTAAGAAGATCTTGAGCTTTGCTTCTCCAGTCGCTTGTTATCGTTCGCTCCCGGCAGTCGCTCACTTGTTCCTGGTCCCCCCTGCGCTCGTAGAGAAATCTCTCCTCGCGCTTCCCCCCGAAGGGGTAAGCTGAGCTAAATGTAGGGATTCGGAAAGGATTGATTAAAAAGATCAATTCCTCTCCCTCCTGTAGGTAGGAGAAAAAGGTACGTTCTCACAGGTATGGAGTTTCACCCTTGGATTAGCTGAAAGCGGACGTAAGAGAGAAACTCCAATTAATGAGAGTTCCCCTTTGGATAGATGTCCGTCTTATATCAACCCCTGACCCCGGCTTAGACCAAAACTGGAACTATTTTCTAAACCAGGCACGGCGCCGCTCCTTCTTGATTAATACTACTTATTTGCCACACATTTTGATGCTTTGATAGTGAGGAGACAATCAACGATCTATACCATAATGCCCCCTCTCCTATCGAACCTTCCTTGCCTACTCATACCGGCGTCGTATTTTACTAAACCTAAGCTCGCCCATACACCCTAGCTAGTGCCATTGACTAGCCTAGTGCTAATTCATGTACCTATCCCTAGTTCCAAAAGCAACTTTCAATGCCATGGGCCTATACTACGCTGCGCGCCTATTCTACTTGACTTGATTTCTTAATAGACTACTCCGGCGCCATTTGATAACTTACTTGAAGCTTTAACCTATGAGTTTCAATAGACTTCTCCTTCCTTGTCACTTGCCCTAGCTTAAACAACTTAACTTCCTAGTCAATGCTTAGCGCCCAGTGAGTAACTACTAATGTTACGAACAAAAAAGGCTTCAACTAGTACTCTGACCTATGGATGGTGACTAATGCCAATACTCAGCTTCATTGAAAACTTCAGAAACTCTTCAAGCCTCCTATCTTTCTTCTTTCGTCACTTCTTCTTTCAAAGAAACTAATGTCTTCGACCCTTGCTACAGAAAGAAACTTCACCCCCGTCTTCCCCTTCTGCGTTGGGGGAAATGAGATGGCCTCGGCCGAACCTGCCTACTAAGGGAAAGAGCTCCCGATCGACGCACCCCCTTTAATAAGTACGCAGAAAGCTTTCCCTCACCGAGCCGCATCTGTTGATTGGGTCCATCCTTCATGTACAAGCTAATCTTTTTGACATTTCGGAGAAAGAGCAGTGCCTCAGGCACAACTTGGGAAAGGGCAGAAAGTACGGAGCAAATTCAACCTGCTTAAGTCCTCTGAAATTGGCCGAAGAAGCAGAAGAATAATTTGATGATGGCCCAGGTACTTCGACATCCACAATTGAAAAGTATCATTTCCATACTACGCCACTGCTAAAGATAGAAAGCAAGCCGGAAGAGCTATTCAAACAACCCCTAGACTATTATGTCCTACCTTCGGAACGAGTCTACCTAGAGTATTCGCAACAGGTGTACCGAGCACCCATTTAACCCAAGCTTTGAAGGAAGGAATACCAGTTGGTACGCTTGGCTTGTAGTTATGAACTATCATTTCTACCAGCAGGATGTCCCCAGTCCTTTCATTTTTGATACGGGTCGCTCTAGTCAAATTGCCAATTCTGTCTTATCTTCTTTACCTCTTTTTGCTATTTCTTTTTTTCATATGCCTAAATGAAATGGTGCGGTTGATAAAATCAGAAGAGGCTTTCTTTGGGGCAGTAATCAATCTACCTTTCCTAAGCGTAGCTTGGTTAACTGGACTACGGTCTGTCTGAAGAAGAATCATGGTGGCCTGGGAGTCCTAAATCTTTCTGAATTTCATATTGCTCTTCTCTGAAAATGGTGGTATCTTTTCTGGGATCAAGAACGATGTGGTCTTTGGAAGGATATTATCTGTACTAAATACTCTACTTCTCCTGCTTGTTCTCATTCTCTTTACTAGAAAAGTGGATTTTTGTGGGCCAAGAAAGAAGAGTTTTGGGGAGAGAACTCATTTCACAACGTAACCTTTCTCATCTTTCTTAGACAGAAAACAAGAGCTCATTCCTGTGGTGTGCTGACCGGTCGAACAAGTTTTGTTATTCCAATACCAGACCCGTATCAGTCAGTGAAAGTATTCCACTCTCCTCTGCCAAAATGCCATAGGTGAGATTCAATTCTTTGACTTGCTTCTTCGGCTTACAATTCCGAGTCAACAACCGTAACTAAAGCACTTAGCCCTAGCTCTTGCTCTTTCCTTCCTTGCAACGGGCTGCCTGTGTTACTACTAATATTTACTTACTTCAATGGTGCACTAACTTTTTCTCTAGGATTTTACTAATGCTTTTTTGGGGGAACCCAGCCAGCAGCCCTACGGAATTGGTTCTACCTGATAAGGGAATTAGTGCCGCTATATTATATTGCTGCCGCTTTACAGGAATTTACCGCCGCTATACAAGAACCCTGCTCCCCAACTCATTCTACCCTGCTACTTTAAGGCTGCCTTACATCAAAGACAATCGAGAGCTGACCGGCCATTGAGGTCAATCCGTAGATAGGAAGGAGTGGTTTACATACATTTTCTTTACCCATTCCTTAACTAGTACGAAAAGAATAATAGTACGAAAAGAAGGCCCCAGCGACATCGCGGCGTCTTTGTTGGGAAATACATACATACCATTTGCCATAGTCCAATAGCCTAGCGTGCATCACCTACCTAGGTGCTTTATCTTTTGCAAGAAGTCGGCAATTTACATGTTCCCCACGAATTCTGAAAATTAGGTCAAAAAACCCACCAAATGAAATAACTGCTTCGCTTATTTACTTTACTCCTGCCAGGAGTGAGAGATTCCGTTGGCATTCTATTCATTCTTTTAGAAACTCAGCAGTCAAGTATGAAAGAAATACCACCCTATCTATGCAATCCGCTTCGTAGCCTAGAACGGTATATCAACAAAAGTCTTACCACTCCACTCTTTCCATGGTTTTTCTGTTTCCAAGTGTACGGAATTGGTTGGTGAAAAAAGTTGCTTTTGGTCAACGTCTTGGGTGTCCCTTTGTGTGTTTTTTCATTTCCTCATATATGAAAGAATCCGATCACTCTATCCGGACAGGCTTTTTGAGCAGCCGGGGAAGTTGCATTTCATTAGACTCTTTCATGCGCGGATCAACCCCCTTTCTTTTCTTTTGGAGTTCTGGTTCTCAACGATTCATTCGCTAGGTTACAACGCTCAACACAAAACTCAAGTGAAAGAAGAGTGGGTAACCCTACTTTCCTGCTTATCCCTTGTGTGGGAAAGAAACTTGACCCACTTTAGATGTTCCAGTTCACTCTGAAGATAAAGGAAAATCACTCCCTCCCCCCGTGCGTGTTATTCTACTCATCATAAATGAAAAAAGTTCTACCAGATCGAGCTTTCTCGTAGATAGACAGACATTCATTTCTCTTGATCTTCGTCAACAACAAGTTCCCGATCGAGAAATCTCCTAGATAGGAAAGAAAGGCATTGCTCTGTATCGTAGACCGAAACTCTCGTTTGTCCAGTTCCATATGTTTTCATATATAGTTATCGTATTTTCATTGAATAGTATGATCTGCAGTCAGTGTATGGTGGTCCGGTCATCTGCTTCAGTGCTCGCTTTAGTGGATGGTCAATAATCTTACAATGCTCGCTTAATCACTTGCTTATAAAGGCAGAATTTCAGCTTCTTACTCAATAGATGCCTACTTTCCGGGAGGAGTGACTCTTAGTGTTTATCTTTCTTTAGCTTGAACTATGTCACTATATCAATTACTTGAGGCTGAAGTAGACCACTCTATTACCCAGTGAGTAACGTATAATGTGTAGAACGAAAAGCCTAGCCTACTCTCTGGCCAAGACTTATAGATTTCTATTGGGCCAGCCAACCTCCATATCATTGAATCAGGCTTTATGTGCCCGATGAAATGGAGCTTAATCAAGTGTATAATAATTCGGAAATCAACCAGCTTTTAGGTCATATATATGCTTCAGAGCGCTCAACGGCTGAAGAAGAGCACATTAATTCGTTAAGTAAGCCGCAGTTTCCTCGTAGGATTTACTACTTTCAAGTGCGGCGCATTTATTCCTTTTCATCTGGTTTATCACTTGCTTAACTAGTTGAAACCAAATAGTGCTCATATGCTTACTTGTTATTTGAATCTTGCTCGTTGGGTGGAGGCTTTCTTGAAGTCATTGATTCCCCTGGTGGTTATGTTATGAAATTCCTTTTTTCAACCCTTTGATTAGGCTTTAGTTATGATCATTGCTCGTAACATGGAAGTTCAACTCCCCACTACACAGCAGTAGATAATACTTCCGATTTCTTTGAAAAGAAAGTACGAGAAAAGTAATGAAAGTTTCCTGCATTAAGAGTAAACTATTAGGGCAGCGAAACCGAAGTGGTCCTAAAGCTGTGAAACCGGCGAGGTCTAAAGAAAGTCATATGAAGTGGTGCGGGGAAATAAATGATTGTTGTTGTGCCTCCATCGAAAAGAGAAAATATGAGAAATCAAACACCGATAAAAGGAAAATCAAAGTTCGTCCTTCCCCGGGTGATGTCCTGTACCACTATACCTGCTTTAGTAAGCCTGGGGAAAAAACCTAATACTAAATAGAAGAGAGGTGCCTTGAATTATGGCTTGATTTCCACTGGCTAGCTCTATTTCGCTTTCCTATATATTAGATTCTGCTTGGCCTGTAACAAAGGGAAATTCAAGCTGAAGAATTTCTTTCTTCTTTTTTTCTTCAGTCTTTATTTGAAGTAAGTTTCTTTCTTCTTCTTTACCTTGGATTGATTAGGATGCGATGTAATAATACCATTAGGAAACAGGTCCTTATTATTTGGGCTAAAAAGGTCTCTTTTGCATATACCTCTCGTCTACTGGCAACTTTTTTTTATTAACATAATAGTCTTATTATGTATGTAATATGTCTTTCTTCTTCCTTAAGATGTCTCCTTATGTGATGCTAGAATTTCTACCTCATCCCCTGCAGTGGAATTCTTTTTTGATGTCCTGCAGTCATGTATAGGTAGGTAGTGAGGCAGATTAGTTTTTTGATTCTGTTAACTATGCTAAGTGATGTAGCTTTCGAAAGGTACTTTGACCTTGTTCCGTCCTTTTCTCAGGAGTCTTGTTAGGTAGCAGCTCTACTCTTATTACTTGAAATCATAATTAGATGATTTCTAACTTAGTACCGGTACCAATACTCTCTGGTGACTTAGTGAGCTTGATCAACACTTCGACAGATGACATATTTCTTTTATTGAAAAATGAAACTTGAATACGTGGGAACCAAAGGCTGGAGTACTCTTATAGCATAAAACTTCCTACTCAAATACTATCTACCTACTACTGGATTTCTGAGATTTCGAACTTTTCTCTTGGATGCTACCGATTCAAGGAATACTAGATAAGCCGAGGAGGTCAGCTTTATGCATGGCAAGGTGCAAAGCCTTGGGGGAGCATTCCTACTGCCGGCTAAGGTCGGTCTAAAAGAGCGTATATTCTGCAAGGAAATTCTATCTTGACTTGGCGAATAAGCAAAGGGAATCAGAAAAGAGTCTATCGATCTCTGGTCTAAGTAAGTATCGAGCTATGTGCCTATAAAGAAATCCCCTCTTGTATTCACTTGTATGAGTTGGTAGGTCAATCCTATTTGAATCGTACTTTATCTGAGAGAGGTCTGCCTTACATTACTCCTGCAAGCTCTACCATAATCTTTTCTTTCTAGAGGCCGGGACAAGAGGAAAGTAGCCTGTCTAATACGTAGGCCCTATTTGAGCAATAAGTTTGATCGTTAGAAGTTCAAGCTTTGACAGCTCTTCCTTCCCTTGCTACCGCAGAGTCGGCCCACTCTACTGGGATTACACTTTATATAGTGTTTTTCACATAATCAACCGGTTACCCAACTCTCATTCTCCCTGTACCCCCCCTTTTGAGTTACTCTTTCACAAACCACCAAATTATGCCTCTCTCAGGGTTCTTGGTTTTCTTTGTTTTCCTCACCTCAGTAGGAAAAACTGGACAAAATCTATATAGATAGTATCTCTCGGCCGTTCTTACTACCTTATTGGCTAGCCTATTGGATTTTGACCCTATTGACTCATCTGGAGAAGGACTGGAACTTTCTGGAGGAGAGCTTACCTTAGCGCAGGCAACGCAAAGGCCAACGCGATTGCTATTTCAGGAGAATGCGGAAGGAATCCGTACTCCAAAAGAAAGTCAAATTTCAACCTTAGCTAGCGTATCTCACTTCTCGGCTATCTGTTAAAGCCTATCATCTTGCTTCGACCTATTACTTGAGTAGTCGACCTAGTAGGCGCGTGCGCTGGTGCAATTTCAAAGTATTCCTGTGGTTCTCTGGTTTCAAAGTATTCCTGTGAACTGAAGTTTACCCCGCAGTAAGTAAGTAGCAGTAGCTTTCACTGGATCAATCTACACCTAAACTGCTGAAACCCGATCTATTTATTCTTTGACCTAAGTCTATCTAGAAGCTTTTCCTATTTCTTTACCTTGGCTAGCTGTGAGTTCACTTTGACTTTGCACGCACCCTGAGGTTAACCTGGAATTTTTTCTAGGTGAACCGAAGGAAATACGATTGCTTGGGTAAGCAAGTGATACTAACTAAACTTACCTTACTCTTTCTATCTTCTAGTTCACCAAAGTGACTTCTTACCAAGTAATATCTCTAAGGTTATCATGGTACCACTTCTGCCTAGATATGCACCGCATAAGAAATCTGGATAGACAGGCCTAGGACTGCTTGGAGGAAATGGTGGAAAAGCTCTGATCAATCAGAGTTCAACCTTCTTTAACACTCTTGGGCCATACTTCGAGAATGACACGGCCCATATTGGAAAAAAGGGAAGTCTGAAAGTGAAAGTGACTTCCTCCGATCCCGGTGATTAGAGTCTTCTTGCTTGCCTCAGCTGTGCCGATTTGACAGGTTTTCATATACCGTATATTGTAATCTAATAGAAATCCAAGGGAAAGCTTACCTTACCTTATCCATCTAATGCAAAAACAAGCAGAATTATGGAGATTCTTTCTTCTTTCTATCTATTCGCTGAGTATGGTGCTTTTGTCATGTGGGGCTTTGTGTCTTCTGTCACGTCCTGGTACGTACTATTGCGGCTTAACAAACTCAGATCTGGATGGGCAATGAACAACTGGAGGAATCCACCCATTTGAAGACAAGTTGTTGATAGACAAATGGTTGATAAGGCACCTTAAATCACTCCTCTATCCAAGTACGAATTTCGAATCTAATTGCATCAATTTTTTCAGCTGCATCCCTCATATTCGTTCTCTCTTCCACGAAGCACAGTAGAGCAAGATTTTTCTAGAAGCTAAACATCTACTTATTTGATTACTTCAAGCCAGCGCTTTGTTTTCTTATCGCCCTCGCCACTGAACTCTTGATCGCTGCTTCCACATACATTCTTCTTTGACTAGCAGCTCGCTCTTCTCCTTTTCCATGGGACGTACGTACCACTACCCTGACTATCGGCGTTTTTTTATATCATAGATTCACTATTTGTGTCTTTTATCTCCCCCCACCCACTATTCCATATAGTTGCTCTTACTGGTGATATTGGTAGGAAGTCTCATGGCTTCAACTGTATGCTACATATGTGAAAATTTCTATGTTCTTAAAGCATCCATCCACTGAACTCTCTGATACCAATTGTTGGTTTTCTCAGCAAATTACCAGAACGCACAGAAAATTCAGAAAAGAGAGAATATCAATTTCTTTTGTGATGCTACAACCGTGCATCCTTTTTCTGATTTCTTTATTATATCAAAACAATACAAGCCAAATATAGAACAGACATACTTCTATTTTTCTGAACTTTGGACTACCCTTTTTTACTGAAACTAAATCCTAACCACCTAAAATTACATAGCGCACAAAAACTGAAACTATTCTTGGACAACTAGATTAACTCATCAATCTCTTCCTTAAGCTTGTTGTCCTTCACTGACAATCCGTACACCGACTTTCTTTCTTATCTCCAGAAACTTCAATCTTGCAAGTGACTTGGTCAGGATATCAGCAGACCGCTCCTCTGTGCAAACATGTTTCACCTCAATCATCCCTGATTCAACACAATCTCTAATGAAATGGAATCTGGTATCAATGTGTTTACTTCTCTCATGGTGGACTGGATTTTGGCTCAATGCTATTGCTGATTGATTCTCAATCTTCAGGATTACTTTCTTAACCTCTGTCTTGAATATATCAGCTATCAATCGTGCCAGCCACACTCCTTGACATGCTGCAGCACTTGCAGCAATATATTCCGCCGCTTCACAGGAAGATAATGCAACTACTTTCTGTTTTTGTGAGCACCAGCTTATGGGATTTGATCCGAGGAAAAACAGTATACCTGAAGTGCTCTTCCGGTCATCTATATCACCGGCTAGATCACTATCAGAAAAACCAGTCAGCACCAAGCTTCCTTTCTTCTTCTCATAGACGCAGCCGAAATTCAGAGTTCCTTTCACATACCGCAATATGTGCTTCACTGCAGCCATGTGCTCTGTCGTGGGCTTCTCCATGTATCTACTCACCATGCCGACTGAAAATGCTAAATCCGGGCGTGTGTGTAGTAGGTATCTCAAACTGCCGACTAAACTTCGGTATAGAGTTTTATCTACACGAGGATTTGTGCTTTCCTTGCTCAACTTCAGGCGAGGTTCCATTGGAATTTGTGTTGGGTTGCAATCCTTCATGCCACTTTTCTCTAACAATTTTGTTGCATATGTGGACTGGGTGAGTGAGTGTAATACTTTGAGAGCTCTGACAAACTTCAATTCCCAAGTAGTAGCTGAGTAACCCAAGATCGCTCATACTAAACAACTTATTCATCTGAGATTGGAATTTGTTTATGTCTTCGATAGGAAAATTCGCCGACAAAGGACGATACAACGATTTGGAAAGAAAAAGTGGGAACTCTCTTGTCATTGTGAAAAGCTTTTATTCCTACTACTTTCATTTCACTACAGCCAATACTGTACATTGTTCCACACGGATTAAACAATCGAAACACCACTGGGGTTACCACCGAAAACCGACACGGAGGTGACCAAGTAACGAAAAGACAGATAGACAGCGTGAACTCAGCAATCAGACCGTCAGGAATAAGTACCTATCCCTTACGGGAATCGAACCCGTGTCTTCGACATGAAAAGACGATGTCCTAACCACTGGACGAAAGGGACAAAAAAGCAATTCTGCATATACCTAAGAAAAGAGAATAGAAGTGGTTCCTTTTCTTTCTATACGAAATTCGACGATTTCCGTTGTGTTCATGTTTTCAATTTCTAACCCCGCGGAAGTGAATAGAAAAAAAATACCCCTGTGATACGCCTTCCTTTACCTATTTCTAGATTGAGTTATGTTCATCTTGCATTGAATTCGCAAATTGATAGCAAAGTCCATGGCGGATGGGTAACCTTGGGCTGGATCTCTTAGAAAAAAAGAAGCAGTCATTACAGATAAAGTGCAAAGTCAAATACTGAGCATAAGCAAGGCAACTGCTGAAAGTGAACTAACTTGGATGAAAGAAAGTACTAACTGATAAGTGAGATAGGAGCAACTAAAGGTGACCCCATTGACTATGTTTTGTGAGAAAAAAAGCGCCTTTCATATTACTGCAATAAAAAGTTTTCCATGAGTGAACCAAACAATATTGAAATGGATTTGCACTTTTGAAGAGACAAGCTAGGCTGGGAAAATCATCACATCCCACCCGCAAGGAGACAAATCTGAGTCAAAGAACAAGGAAAGAACGAAACTGTTACGAAGTTAACAAGCAAAGAAGCAACGGATAGAAATAGTCAACTCATAGGTAACCACACAAACTTATTCTTTTGATTTCGTTTGTAGTCCCTAAGCAATCACTTACTTTTAGGCAATCCAAAAAAGGGTGTTCCGTATCTTCTTACTACTTACTATATGGCCGACCAGGTGAAATACCAAATTTCACCAGAACAGGTTCTACCGGATCCCGTCCTCACCTACCAATGGCAACGAATTTCAGCAATCAAAGAAAAAGACTTCTATCTACGACCACATATTGCCTTCAAGAATCAAAGAAGAAGACAAGTAGTGACATCCCTTGCTTATTCTTGCCTATCAAGCCGTTGCGATAAGCCGCCCTTCCTTTCCCAATCCAGAGACATATTTCTGACTCCAAAATGCATACTTATCAACCTTTACTTTGCTATACAGGTAGGTGCTAGTCCCGGCTACCAGATACCCCTATCTTACTATTCCTGGCATACTAAACTAGATTGGTACATTCTACTTGAGTACTCTTATTGGTAGGTTTCAAGTCAGCTCTAAATTACGTACAGCTGAGTAATAAGTAAAGAATGCCAAGAGTGTCAAGATTATTAACGGATCTGCTGTGAAAAGCATGTGTAATAAAAATGAATCTGAAGATTGGTGGTGTGCTTAGCTGAACAAGAGTTTCTACTTAGACCTGCCAGACTACTTAATTAAGGTTGATATGTGCTTTTACCTCGTATCAGAAGTCAAGAGTTATTTGATTCTTGCATTTAGACTAGTCTGTCTCTTTCTTAAAAGCTTGTTGCTCCTTACTATGGTGACATCTTTATGCTAGGATTGAATAAAGGTCAGGAGAAATGGCAAGAATCTGCGTATAAACTACTCTTGCTCATCTTTCTTTCCAGGGCTGCTGCTACCTTCTTGACTAACTCTGAACTGAATAATTACGTTACTTATGTGAGGAGGAAAGGCCCTTTTCTGGCAGGTCTAGCTGCCTCTAGCTCTCTTTAGCTCTTCCTTTACATTCCCCAATACCTATCTCTGTGCTGCATTGCTGGCCTTCAATCCACTTACCTAGTTGCTTATCTTTTCAAAGTATAATCAACTTTTTTTTGATATAAGCTATTATTTTGATACCTACTTCCTACTACTAACTTGCACCTATACGCCTATCTTTCTGGTGCTACTCTCTAGCCAATGCTTTCCCCGAGCTCCTCTTTCTAGTTGAGTATCAAATCCTCCTAAGACTAAATAATGCCCCATAACATAGTAATAGAATAGGCCACGGCCCTCATTCGAGCGCATTTTGCACCAAGTTGGATTTTCATTTAGAATATGGACCTAGTTTTGAAAGAATGGTGCTCTGATTACGAGGAATCCGCTCTCATCTCATCGCTATACCTAGTCGTCTAGCATGATGGGAGGTCTTACTAGAGTAGAGTACCATCTACTAGCAACTCAACAGCTTAACTCGCCGCTGTCTAGGTGACACCATAACAGACTCACTTTAATAAAACGTTCTCAAATAATCCAGGATGGAAAGCAGGGAAATCTAGATTGAAGTGCTTATAGGCTTTTAGCAAGATTTCAAAGAAACTGTTCATATCAAAAACCTGCGAACAAAACTCTTACTTATTCTTTTCTATCTTCTTCCCACTGCCTCTATTGCCTTACATCAGCGCACACGTTTCCCTTGAGAGCCGCGATCTCATACGTCGGTGTCCATAACCCCGCTGTTATACCCAGGCCCGGCTTGAATGCGAGTTCTGCCTCTATGGGTAGTCCGAGTGAGTGTAAACTCAGTTTTCAATGAGGTAATCTGTCTGTGCTAGGTGTCGGGGGTCGTTCTTGTCTCTCGCTCTCTGTTCAGGTGGCAAATAGTGGAGTTGTCATGCTTGTGGGTTGGCTTCGTTTATCGTGGGTGTCCGGTTCTATGTCGTGGCAGCAATCTTTGTACAAAACGATGCTTTCGTACAAGTATCAACGCCGCTATCAAGCCGGCAGCGCCTTATTGCCAGCGTGTAGTTTGTCGTTTATCATCGAGTAGTTGTTGTTGACCTTGCTTCTTTGCATAAAAATAAGAGAATATAGGCTCGCTCAAGTAGTGACTCAATTCTTTCTTTGCTTTTGTTTCTGTGCTTTGATTCTTTACCCGCTAGAATAAGAACGCGCAATAGTGCTTTAGCGCAGGAAAAAGAAAGGGCGCGTTGCAAGTGATATCGGCTTCTTTGATTCCTGGCAAAGAAGAAAAGGAATACGAACAGAATGCCGGCCGCTTGGTTATAGAAAGCAACGGTTATTCGTTGAATCAAAGAATGCGTACAAGATAATGAAGAATCAAATAATATTGGAGAAAGCAATCTGCTGGAAAGTAGTCTTTCAAGTTGTTTTTTAGGGTAAATCATTTGCATTCTGAAAAAAAAGAATATGTGCTAGAAGCCCCTTTTTCTGCATTTACCTTAAGATCAGTCTCGGATCAGTGCTTTCCTTAATAATAAGCTGCAAAGAAAGCGCCACTACTACTTGCTGGATTGCCTAGCGCGAAAGCTGAAGTGAGTAAGGGAGCAATACGTGTATGAAGTTGTGTAGACAGTTGTGTTGCAAATCGATAAGAAAGTATAGAAGAATGCGTAGTGTAAACAAGCCCTAAACTTTCGGGTATAGTCTAATTGTTCAGTTGCACTTGACTGATACATTGCAAAGAAGGTCTCTGTGTCAGAGGAATGGCAGTGTGGGCGCAGACGAAGAAAAGAGATCCATATGCTCATTTTTCGAATTTCATGTCTGTGCACTTTCGTGATTGGCACGAAAACAGGGCCATTCTGAAAATCAGCGTCGTTGGTCTATGTGAACGGAGAACAAGTTTGAAGCAAAGCATTAATAAGAAAAGCTTCCTGGGAGGAGCGAGTGCTTCTATTTCAGCCCTAGCCACAAGTCATCGCCCTTTTTTGCCAAGGTTCTAAAGAATCCGTGAATTTTCCTGGTTCCTATATTGAACTTTTGCACAGAAGAGGAGATAGTGGTACACCTGCTTTTAGAACCAAACCTAGTGCAATAAGATCACCCAGAAGCACTAATAAAGCCAAGCCAAAGGCAAATTAGACTCACTCACTCGGCTTTGCAATAAATCAAATGCACCAAATAGGAAAGTGAGAGTGAGACTAAAGAGTGGGGCAAGATATACAGCCTAGTGTCCACTACTTATACAAAGTATCAAGTCAGCAGCTAGCCTTCTCACCCCTCAATAAACTCTTGCTCCTGCCATAAAACAACAATACTCTAAGAGAGATAACAACAATAATAGATCTATTATAGAGCATATTAGTTTATCCTATTATAAAGAAAGAATTATGATGAAATGCAAAGTAGTCAACTTACTTCAAAACCATTGAATCTGATCTTACCGGATCTTGATTTTCGACTTTACCGGCGGTTTTCTTAATTGTGAGGCTCTGGAGTACCAGTAGAGTTTAGCTCTTACTTATAGTATGTTAGTTAGCCTATAGTGTCTAGCTTTCTTCTTTTTGCCTATTTGCTTTGTAGAGACTATAAGAAGATTGACTCTCGATTGACTTGGCTAATAGTTCGGTCAAGTACAGCACAGTTCCATTCTTTTTCCCCGCCTACTATCTCCTTACCGAATATCTTAGGGGCTATTCCTAAGCAAGTCGCCCGAAAGGAGGTCAACTCTAAAGCAAAAAAAAGGGAAGGGAGCCCTCGGCTGGATTGAATCTGTTTTTACCAAATTCTCATACTAAGGCTTCGATATTGTCATTTTCCAGCATCACATCCTACTCCACGTAAAAACATCTCATATTTCTCTATATATTCTTGACGCCCCTCACTCTGCCTCCAACCAGAATTCTACTGGACCAAGCAACTCCCACTGGGGAAGTCTCAGATTAAGCAAAAACTCAACCACGAAAGACAAACCGATGAGAAAAGAAGGACTGGTAGGGATGGAACAGAAGTCTGAAAGGAACCAGATCGCTCTTTCCTTTCTTCGCAAACCGAGACCGTTTGTCAAAAGACAGAGTTCTATACTCATAGATATTCGAGATTTCCCTAATAGTCGAAAGCTAGTGATATCTATTCTCATAATTATCTTCAAGTAAACATCAATCTAGTAAACAACCTAATTCAAGCTATGGAATCAGATACCTTTCTTCTACCAGTACTAGAACAACGTAGTCATGCTCTAACAGCTTCCAATATTCTAATGAATATGATTTCTTCTCTACCAGAAGGACCTTTCATTTACTTTTCAAATAACTATGTTAAATACAGCGTGGATGTATTTGCATCACTAGATAGTGAGAATAAGCTAGTAAAACATATTAAGCCTCTACTGAGTCCTCCTCTTGTAGGAGTAGGATCTGCTGCTTTTTGATATGCTCTGTCATCAGTCAATGATACAGCTAATTACTAGATGGGATCTGCTAGTAATACAATGAATCGTATTGGAAAGCATCAAGACTTTATTCTAGGAAATCGTTCAGCAGATGGAGTCAAAAAACTGCTGAGAAAAGCATATCCTCAACGAACGTGATATCCGCTGGAGTATGATTTATGATTCTATTAAAACCTAGAAACTTGCTCTAATCAACCTACCTCCTCATTATGAACAACGTAGTGGAGAGGTTATGATTCTACGAGCTCTAACGGAATTCGTTCCACTCTAGAACAATCACTTATTACTTATCTAGAACCATGTTCTAATAGGAAAGTCAATCCAGTTCTATATTACGTACAATGTTTGGGATGGGACTCTGGCTGGTCTACTAAGCTATGCTGCTGATGGTAGTCATCCTGTACAAATTCGAAATGCTACTAAAGGAAGGAGAAGTCAGGAATGAGAGAATTAGTAGCGAAAAAGAAAGTTATACAAGAACGTCGAAATATGGTGGCTATATTCACTCTATTGATGGATTCGAGAGTCAAGTATTCAACTGTTGAGTAACTATCGGAGTAATTGGTATGTATCGAGTATCTAAGAAGATTGTACATAGGCTAGACAGAAAATATCCACCTCTAACACTACCGCTCTAACAGAGCTAGCGGCCCTCAATTTCTATCAAGTCAATTTTCTAGGTCCTTTTCAACACTTCATTCATGCTGCACGAGCGCTTACTCCAAGTAAGTTCATTAAGAAAAGTGAAGGTAGTAAGTGCATTCGACTCTCAAAATTCTAATATGTGCATCCATCGGCTTAGACAGTTCTTCCTTTATCGCCTAGGCCAGTCCCAGTATGCATTGAAGTACAGGCTAGGTACTGGCTTTTTCGAAATCTTCCTTGCTAATAAACAATGTCAATGTGTGTGTGGAAGAAGTTTCAGTCTATTGAGTTACCATCATTTCCATTCAGCATCTTCGTCCAGTGCTTGTCAGGTAAGAAAGGAAGTCAATTCCCCTTTCTTTCAATAAACTCTTTCAAAAAGTTCTAGTCGTCCTTTCCACTTATAGCTCAATTTCTGAATTTGCCACGTTGTGGATAGAAGACTTGTAGAATCTACCCCGCTTTTTCCCATAAATACCACCCATTGTCAAGAAGGCGCTGCTATTGAAATCCCCATTAAGAGAAATGCCGATTCTCCTCAATCAATCCTCGTCTTTCTTAGCGTTCAATCAACAAGTAGGACCTCATCTCTCTCTGCCTATTTCCTTTGATTTTGCACTTTGATTTGTTAGCAAGTTGAGTTAGGCTCACCCATGCCCACCATGAATGCGGATTCAAAAGCTCAAGCTTGATCTTGAAAGGTGAGTTTACCTACTCCAAAACTCTTCTTCGGCGGTTTATGTTTAAGCCGCAACAACGTTACGTTAAGAAGAAGCAAGCTTTGAAAATGCAAATAATACTTGCGAGTACTATGAGAATGAAATACGTCAAAAAAATACAGTAAAAAACGTGCCAAAAATAATGCTTTGATGATCCAGCCAGTATGAATCCGGTGTACCTGACTAAATAGTGTGCGCAGTATCGAAATCATCAGGCAATTAAACCGTTGCTTGTGTACCTTATGAATTGAGCAAATATGGTGAAGTACTGTACTCTTCCCTTTACCAACCCATAAACTTTTTCCAAGATTGTATAAGCATGGATTCAAAATAATGTTTTGAATAGTTTAGCTAGAAATTGGAATTATGATGTGTTGTTTAGTAATGTTTTGTGAAACAGAACCATGAGCTGGGCCAAAGGCGAATAAAATCATTGAAACTCTGCCTAGCCCCGCCTGCCTTCCTTCAAGAATCTGACAAGAAGGAGGGCATTCTGGCGGAACTGAAGACCCTATGGAAAACAAGGAATTCAAGATCAATTCTATCTGAGAAGATCCTGGGTCAAAGGCGAGAGTAGGATTGGAAACCTTAAAGCCTCCACCCTCCTTGCAAGAGAAGAGAAAATGGGGTACAATACAATGGGAATTATTATATAGCGGAGAGAGAGAAGGAAGTGCCTTGAAATTCATTTTTACACCTGCCTCGCTCCGGACCTTCGCTCAAAACCCTATCCAAAGTTTGACTTTTTAACATCAACCTAAGATACAAACCCCCCTCCTCTTGTCCGCCTAGAGTTCTGATCTTCCTACTACATCAAGGAGGATTGCTTCGCTTTCTCTTGAACAAGGGCAGCATAGCATTAGCTGAAATGGAAGACATACATAAGGAAGGCTCAGCATGAAGGTTGAGAAAAGCTATTCCTGCCAGGTCATATTCCAAGCAGATGATTCCATCTTTCTCTTTGGCTGTGTCCCGAATCCGATCAATCAGTAACTTCTTTCAAGACTGACCTAGAAGTCAAAGTACAGATCCCGCTCAACTATCAGTATAAGTCCATCGACTAATAAGGGAAGAAAGAAAAGAGAAGGTGTAGAAAGAGTAAGAAAGAGGTTGGCAAGAGAATAAGACAAAGAGTCCAATTTCTGTATCCTTTCTAAGAGCAGTATGGAAAATAACCATATCAATTCTTTTGAACTCAACCCAAACTCGAATTCCTTTTGAAAACGCAATGGAATATACAGCCGATGTGTACTAATCAGATTAGAGGATTCTGGTGTGAGATCATGGTTATGTTCTAAGTGGACCTTCTAAATTCTCCATCGATTCCAAAGAGCCTGGACTCTCAAAAAAGGGCGATGAATTCCCTTAACTTGGCGCTAAAGCTTTGCTTATGACCTTCTAAACTCAGCTCTTGCGATTTGTCCCTTAATACCCTTCAACGATTCTCCCTTCTTAACCTGATCGAATAAGGTAGCATTGATTGGATCCGATCTCTTACTTAATTAAGGCGCGCAGCGAAGTCACATACATGCGATATGTTACCAAGCTCAGGAGATTGCCATTCTTACCTATCTAGCTGCCCTTCTCAATGAGTACTCGTGGGTAGGCTTTCCTATCCTCAGCAAAGGCAAATAAGAAAGATAGCTCCGCTCCAGCATTCCTACTCAGATTTACACAAGATGGATAAGATAGAGCAGCTACAAAGGCTATGCCATTCGGTGAAAGGTGCCTATGCCCGCAGTTCACAGTCCAAGTTTTCACCCCACCCATTTCTAGAACTTCTTCTCTTGGATCGATTCTGCATAAAGTTAGCCATTCTTATTGCGATAATCAATTGGCTTTGTTTTATATATATGTTTTCTTTGACTAATCAAAATCCCCACATTTTGGAGCAAAACTAGAGAAGTGTGAACAGAGACTAAGGATGAAAAGAATGGAATGGATAGGGGCCCGATTCCACTCACCAAAATACCTATTTTGATACTTATCAAAATAGAATTTCTAATTACACTAAATATGTTCTTTTTACTCCAAAATATATCTTTTGTTTTTCTTATAGCTGTACTTGATGAAGTAAGGAGTAAGTTTCACATGGGTATGTATTTGATTTTCTGTGTTATGGATTTCTTCTTATCTCTCTTATCGGTTGGTATTTGAAAGGTGATTTGGGGCCTTTTCTTCCTCGTTCTATCATAAACCCATACAATCCTCTTTTTTTCCCTTATAGAGAAAGAACCCACAAAGAAGAAAGAACAAAGAAGAACAAAGTACATCCCCTTGTCCCTTCCTTATAGAGAAAAAACTCTTCCTTTCTTCCAGCTCTTCCTTCGACTCACATTAAGCCTTTCTTCAAATAAAGACTGCAGATGTCTTTACAAACCTGCCAGGGGAGCTTCGTTCGATCTATAGGATACATACATAGTTCTCCTTAGCCTCCATAAGCAAATCAGTAATCTTCTATGGGATCTTAACACGTATATTTTGGACAAGAAATGAGGGAGCACACTACAGATGTGGCTACCGGTCGAGAATATCCCTCCCTATCGACTCTAGGGCGAGATGAGTCTGGTTCCTCGTATTGTGAAAAAATCCCCATGGGTTCGCATATGGCTGAGATCCTATGGGACTAGGGGATGCATGGTTTTAGTAGGATCGTTCTACTCAAAATAGTGGCTTTGCCATGTGCCACTAGCTCTGTTATTCTTAAGAGAGCCCACTAAATAGCTTGGATTATTATATCCACCCCTCAACGCATTGACAAAGATATCCGAAATTCAGATAAGAAAGAAAGACATGATGAAGTTTCGAAGTATCATCATTTTCAGTACTAAAGGAAAACTCCACTAATTCTCTTTGTTCAATAAGTAAGTATGGGTGTCTAGAGGATTCATATCAAGTAGTTCGGAATTCTCTCTTAATAAGTTCAAGAAACTAATAGCAGAGTTTGAGAGTAGAGTATCAAGTGGATTCTATACTGATATCTATGAAAAAGAAAGCAATGCGAAAGATTTGAATCAGTAGAAGAGTTCAGTATACCAGCTGTTGGGTAAATATCGCCCATTTGTGTCGGATGTGTTGAAAATGAGAGAATTGCAAAAGAGAATAGAATTACTTTCAGTGGAGTCGTTTAGGGATCCGTCTGTTGCTTATCGTAGGTTCCCCGCGCTGATGGGGAGGCTAGTGAAACCGGAGAAGATATCGGCTAGGGAAACCCTTCTTTCTAGTAAGAGAAGAAAGAAACATTCGGAGGATGAAGAATGCTGAGTGAATGCTATGGATCGATATGATCTAGAGTTGTTATGCCTTCGTGTAATGTCAATATTCTTCGAAAATCTAGCTCTGAGTGCTCTGGTTCAAACTGCAACCTTCATAAGTCAGCTGAATAAGAACAGAGTCTTCCTGTTTGAGGTAAGTCAGCGTCGACGTAGCTCTATTCCATTAGAAATGAGTAAGAGTGAATGTCTGATGGATGATCAGTGGGAAGAATCTATGTTGGAGGAGGATAAAACTACGATAACGAATGGACGAAGTAAGTTAGGATTGGGTATAGCAGTTTTTTGAGTATAGTTTCTGGTGGATCGAAGCATTGTTGGTATAGTATGCGGAAAAAGCGGTAAAGAAATTGCAAGGGTTGGTGGCTACCTGAATCCAGGAACATGTAGTATTTATATTCCCTTTCGACTGCTTACAACCAAAGACTCCGATCACTACTACGCAGAATTGACTACTAAGAATTCATACGAGCCACTGTGTGATGTGCTTAAGCGAATGCAAGGGGTAGCATTCAGGGTCAACTCTGATGTAGTAGGCTTTCTAGAAGAAAATATGACAGGTTGAGTTGAGTCGTGGCTAACTAACTCACGTAACTCGACCCGGCACCTTAGCGACTGCGGTACGTACCCATGCAAACAATCTCCGTTGAAATATCCCTACCGGAAAAACAATTCAATGGCTTTATTGAACCCAGTTGGGAAGATTCTCACTTGAACCCAAGAAGCGAGTGCTGGTGCACCGAAGCCGCTTTCTTCCCAAAATATCTCCCCCGTTCCTATTTGCATCTCACTTTTCTTCTTCAACGAAACCGTCCCGTCGAGCCTTCATCTGTTCTAGAGTCATGAAACGTTTGACGAAAATCGAGCTGAGTTTCTCTAGATTTTAGTACTCGGTAGAAGCTTTTAAGCTCTGTCAGAAGGGATGCCTATTTCATCGAGTCTGACTTTCGGGTCACCGACCATGACCATTCGAAAAACATGATCGGTTCTTTTGCTGAGAAGCTTGTCCTTTAGCCATCTCACACCGGCGCCAGGTCTTGCTTCTCTTTCTTATTTTGATCCTGGTAAGCTGAGAATTCGATTTTTATGGCTTGTATTAGATATATTCGCTATGGAAGCGTTGATAGGGCGTGACTAAAAGGAAAGAATAGGGCAAAGGCCGCTGGAGATAGACTTTTGGGGAGAGCTGCTCAGGATCAAAGTGTAAAGTAACATACTAGCTGTCCTAGCGATTGACTCTTCTCTAGAAAATACCCTTGCAATTTCTATTTGATCTTTTTGATTCTTCAAACGTTTTGTAGTTGATGCCGAGCTATACATTCTTTTAGCATAAGAGAGTTTCTTATAGTTTTGACTAGCTTCCACAAAGAACTTCAACCATTTTGTGTTCTACATTTCTCATTGTATGCCTTGACTTCAGATCTCTATATTTACCTCAGTTCGTCAGTCTAGTTCAGTTTAGTAGAAAAGTAAGTCCGTCACGTAGGCTGATCTTCTTTGATTGTTATGTATTAATAAGGGCGAAGCTTCGGTAGGTAAATCGTAGTTTCATACTTTTCATTCAATCTGTTCTTTGTTCGTCCGGAAAGAAGAAGAATAGATTCTATAGTTATCAGCGTATCAAGCTCTTAAGTTTGTCCTTCTTTCTCAACGCTCCGCGCCTGTCAAATGAGAATTTTGATCAAATCACACACCACAATATACTAGTTGAATTCCTTAAGGGCGTAGCTAGAAAAGATTTGCGATAAGGACGACCTTTGAAATACCACACATGAGTAACTGGACATGCGAGTTTGATGTATCCAATTTGATATCTTCGTATACGAGAATTACCAATTGGGTTGCCCAAGCCTTTATTTGTTGAGGAGAAACTGGTCAAACTCTTTTGATCATAAGGTGGAATGGGAGTGAATCCTTCGTATTTTCTTTCGAAAGAAAAGAAGGAAAGAAAAAAGAAGGTATGTTGCTTTCCTTTTGACAGGAATAAAGGTCTCCGAAGTAATGTATAAACCCAAAGATTCTAGAAAGAAAATAGAAAAGATTCCGGAACAAGAAAACACTATTTGAAATTGTCTCAACAATGGAATTGATAATATTGACAGGTATAAGTAGGTTAGAGATAAGACAAGCAAAAGAGTTTCGAGACAGCTCAAGAAATCAATAAGAATTTTCCTTTGAACTTTTTCCAAAATATTATTATTGAACTTGAGTTATGAGTATGAATGCTATTTTTTTTTCTGTAACGAAAGGAAAAAGGAGTCTATTTGAATCATAGTCTAATTCATGATTTGATTATCCCATTTTCCATTCTATTCAGAAATTTGTAACATTTTTCTTGAGCCGTATGAGATGAAAATCTCATATACGTTTCTGGGGGACCTTTTTTTTCTCTATATCTATCCCAATGAGCCATCTATCGAATCGTTGCAATTGATGCTAGGTCTCGAAGAGAAGGAAGAGATCTTGGAAAACTGGGTCTTTATGATCCAATAAAGAAAAAAACTTATTGAAACGTTCCTGCTATTCTTGATTTTCTTGAAAAAGGTGCTCAACCTACAGAGACTGTTCATGATATCTTAAGGAAGACAGAATTCTTTAAGGAAAGAGGTTTGGGTTAATGAAAGCAAGGAAAGAACGAGATTTTGGCATATAAAAAGAAAAAATATAGAAAACCTTAAGTAGGAGAGAAGTAGGGGAGTTTGTATTTCTATTTTGCGAATGGAAGGAATTTTGTCTTGACTGAAGAAGCTATGTAGTTAATAATGCATTACACTTAGAATGGTCATGATTTGAGTAGGGATAGCAGATATAGAAAGATAAGTCAACAAGTCAAGGTTTGTTTATTAGGTAAAGCATGAACAGGTAAGTCACGTAGGGCTGTTTAGGAATAGAAATAGCCAAGGTTTGCAAGCTACTATACTAGAGCTAGGTGTGAGAGGTCAGTCACAAGGGTGTATGCACAGGTAAGCTCGCTCATAGGCTGGTAGAAAGTCGTTTTTGTTGCCAAGACATGAACGGATAGGTGTTGACACGGGATAGGTGTGATTTTTAGGGCGATTAGTCAAGGTAAACAAGTCAAAGTAGATGCGTCAAAGTAGAAGTGCATACACAGGATAGGTAGACTAGAGCTACTAGTAAACCAGTATACTTAGAAGTATAGAAGACAGGAGAAACTGATAGACATTCTAGGTAGCTTGTCACGGGAATAGGTGTTTGAGCACCGGTATAGGCATCTGGTTAGGTCAACAAGTAGTTGGTTGGCATTCAAGGTATGTGTAACGTTGAGAAAAAGGTATGCACGAGTAAGCTACTCAAAATAAGCGAGATATGGTTTATATAGCCGAGATAGAAAGGTATTCCAAGCATGGGATTCACCACGGCCGAGCTAGGTAGGCATTCAAGTCAAAAAACAGTAGTAACTTGTTTGTGGAGCGCCGTGTTTTTGAATAGTTTGGGAGGGGTTGAAAAGGGCAAGCTGAGAGGGTATATGCACCACAAGTAATAGAAAGAAGTATAGGCTAGTTTTCTTTAATAGTCCAAAGCATAGACAAGGTACGTCTAAAAGCTTATAGAAAAAGTAGAGGGAATCGTTACGTTGTAAAGGTTTAGGGAATAGCTCAAGTCGTAGGTCAGTCGCAAGTCAAAGTACGGATATATGCTATATAGAGGCTAAAGCGAGCGAGAGTTTCGGTCAGGTTGAGAAGCAATCGTGGGGCACTCTCTCTAGGGCGGAATGCATTGAGTGAAAGGCATTGAACGAGCATGAACTCAGCGAACGAAAAAAGTAGTAGTCGGAAATGGATAAAGAAAAGAAAGAGGTCTGTAGCTCCACGTGCAGAAGAGGAGCTTGATTTCAATAGTAGCGCTCCCGAAGAGACTTTGCCCACCCCTTTCGGGAAGCTGTGGTTTTGAACCAGTCAAAAAGGATCCTTGACCTTGGAGCGCAAGCAAGATGGCGAACACATTACTCCAGAGGGTATAGCTCGATTAGGACATAGAAGAAAGGCGCGTTCCTTTGGTATTGAAGATCCGGCTACCCGACTGCACTGAAACCAAACTATTCTAGTTTGCCTTTATTTAGAAAACAGAATAAAGTAGGTAATTAACTTCACAACGGCTTACGTGATCATCTTCTCCAAGCAATTCAAGACGGCTTCATACTTTGTTTTTTGGCTTCTCAAAACTTTTCAAAGAACCGGGCTAAATACAGTAGAAACCGGAACTTCAATCCATGCGGGTGCCCTTTCGGCTGCTCCACACCCTTAACATAACTTCCCCTGGCACGTAGGAAAAGAATGAGTACCCGCTTTTTCTCTTGCCTTTGGGCGGAAGCAGACTCCCCGACCTCCATCTTTGAATAGGGAATAGTTTCAATCAAATCCTAAATCGCCTTGGTCAAAAAGAAAGACGAGGTATCTATCGCGATCTTCCCTTTCTTGGCTTTCATACCCCAAAAGAAAAAGAAACTAGATCGCCCTAACTGTGCTTTTTATCTTAGCTCTTCCTGGTTTTAGTGGAACAGAATGTGGGGCCCACTACCTACATCAACGTTCTAGTTGGAACAGAAATCACTCTTTGCTCGCTCGCCCTAATAACGTAAATTGCGCTCGCTTTTGCGTGCTATCAAACTCGTTACATTGCGTCTTGCTTTTAATACGAAAAATAATATTATCTAGTATCCTTCCGTCTCCAAAGATGGGTGGACGTTACCTATATGGTAATAGAAATGAATGATCTCGGATTTCTTTCCATCAGGAAGGTTATTTTTCATCAAATGTGGGGGTAGGATATCAGTAGTTAAGGAAGTATGATCAGGAGCTTCATTCGTAGGAGCCTTCGCTTGTTCAGCAGAATAGCATTGCTCTCGCTTGTATTTCTCTTTTGGTTCAAATTGGTTCTATGTTTATATGCTCTAGTGTGATCATAGCTGAGGAGATGACAGAAAGCTACATCGTTTACCACGTTCTCATGGGTCTAGCTTCACCTCTACTATGGAGAAACGTTGACGCCTGCATTCGCAAATCTTGGACATCCTTTAATGTGATACCAACTAAATCATCCTTTCAAGTAAGCCCTTTCTTTGTACCAGTTTCTTTGAGTAGTTCTATCTTTTACTCGACTGGCTCTCATGTAACCTCCTTTTCCAAAGAGAGCCCAATAGTCAGGCCTAGCCTGGAAGGCTTATTCTCCTATCTATGCGGCAAAGGCACAGGAATAGCCGTGCGGGCATTCCATGAGATAGCTCACTGAAGCCTTTTTCTTGCTATTCCACCGGGATGGAAGGAAGCTTTCACAGATGAGGAAGTGAACCAATAAGCAGCTTACGGTGAGTACAATAGGTAATTGCGGATAGCACAAGGTCTAACATCACTTTTGGAAGTCAAGAAATTGCTCTTCCTGGCTCGTCACGTGTCTACGTGTATCGCCCTTTTCGCTCAGTGAGCAACTACTAATGTTGCGAACAAAGGACACGTTAGTAGTTACTCGCAGGTTGTCCGACAAAACTAGATATTCTCTTTTGTCAAAAGGAAATGAGTCAATTAACCAAATCCCATCTTCAGTGACTTTTGTTACAACTGCTTGTGCTTGAAATTCCTTATTTGGTGTAGCGGCTCGGAAAGACAGGGAATGGAATGTTTTTCTAAGGTAGGGCAGTCAGGTACAGCAAACAGGTCACCTATACGCCGATATGCGGAAATGTTTAATAGGGCATTGGCAGTACAAGCAGGTCAGACTAGTAATTCTTGCTTTTCTTCTCACGAAACTAGGAAACAAAGGACTAGCAGTAGGGAAAGCAGATGTAAGGTAGCAAGTCAGTAAGGAAAGCAGGTCCGTCACCTATACTAGATAGCTTCTCTCTGTGCTAAATGTCTATTCTTATGGGTCAATTTAGGATGTCTGTGAATGTATTTCAATCGGAGTCTACTCTTATCGGTCTTTGCTTTCAGGTATTCTTGAAGCTTTCTTGGTCACCAGACAGAGTGATAACTGCTCAGCTTGCTTTCTTTCCCTAGCACACACAACGTAGATAGTAGGCACAGGTACGCTAAGAGCTCATCGAACTTAACTTGTAGAGTGAGACCAGTGCTCGATATGGTTCATTTCAGTGCTCTTTCTCTCGGTGTATGTATGGTGAAGCCTGTGATCGATCTCTTTCAAGCTAGGTTTGGTATCGGTATCGGTGAAGTCCGTCATTGAATTGAAGTGGTAGAGTGGTAAGTGGGCGTACGGTCTATTTATTTACTATCAGTGGCATTAGTTCTTTTTCATTCTCGCAGAAAAAGCTTCTTTTTGATTCTATTCTAGAAAGGCGCGAAGCGGGCGATCTCATCTCCTATTTGTTTGAGGCATTCATTATAGTGGTGGTGCCGGGAAGGCAGCTTAGCACTCTATAGTACTTTTTAGTAAGGAATTGTAGCATGGTAAGGTTGCTTTATTATGTATGCCTGGATTTTCACCATAGGCTACCCCTCATTGGTTTAGCTTTGCTATCAAGAGTATTAGGCAGCTAGGCTTGGTCAAGTATTTGATTGGTGAAGTTAGACTCCACTACCCGGCAGAACGCTAGCTTTCATGTCTTCGAATGGTAGTTGCCTGTCTTATTGCAGTGCTCGTGAGATAAGGGAAGTGACAAATGAATGGTAAGCCGATGCTGAATTTTCTCAATTGGCCAGGCTTTGAACGATCGATCAAGGAGCCAAGGGACTGAAAGATATGGTTCCTGGCTGAGAATTCGATTGTGATTTGCTGATGGAAGCGTTTATAGGCCACACAGGGTTACTACAAGACAGGAAGCGAACAGAGGTAGAGGCGGTTGCGGAGGACGTAGAGGTTGAAGTTCCTTGTCTAACGTTGGTGTTCATGAGAAAAAATGAATGAAGCTGACCAATTGCTATTCTGGTTGTTAGCAAGGCTCCTCCTTCCTAAGCAGGCGAAAAAGAGCGTATGATTAGATATATGATGTCTAGCGGAATTCAACAACTATGAGTTCATCTGCAAGGTTTTTGGTGCCAATCTGCTATGAGATCACGCCTCACTACTTGGATGGACCTCAAAACTCTACCTATAGGCTAGGCTGCACCGGAAAAAGGAAGTTCAGTTACACAAGATCTCCCAGACTTCCCTCTCCATATTATCGTACTACCTAAGATACTTTATTGCTCCCTATCCATTGGGTGCGTACTGTCCCTTCTTTCAAAGTATACTATCTATCCCTGCAAAGAAAGAAATCCCGCCTGCCCTTATGAACAATGAGCAGGCTGCTAAAGTTGGGCTTTTTTTTGAGTTGGCTTTGATCGATTGCTTGGTGTCACGCTATTTACTACTACGGTTAGCCAAATGAGTTTATGACACCGATTCATTTCTAGTTTATCCATTCGTAAGGTCGTGAAGAAGCAATGGCCTACTACTTACTATACCACTAAGCAGGTCAAGTCAAAAAGAAGGGTTTCAAACTATCTACTAAATGAGTGCACGAAGAAAGGCCGCGTTGGCCGCTAAGGACTGGTACTTTTATCTGGCCGGATGGGTATGTTTGACAATTCTTCACTCTCCTAGAAAGGCTTATCCCTCTTTTAAGAGGTGGGTTCGTTATGCGGACGACTTTCTTATTGGAATGATTGGATCTCAATCGGATGCTATGAATATCCGGGCGGGATCAACCCCGGGAATTCCTAGCAAAAGAGCTGAAACTTGAACAACGTATGCAAAAGACGTTGATCACTCATGCTCGGGAGGAAATGGCTCATTTCCTTGGTACGGATATCCGTATTACGCCTCTTTCACTACGACCTACTCGCCGAAGTATTCGTTCTGGGCAATCTCTCATTAGTAAGGCAGGTACACGACCGCAACTTCTTTGTCCTATCAGTAAACTGGTGGCTAAGCTAGAAGCACGTGGTATGGCTAAACCTGGTGTGAACCCGGGTCGGATGATTCACTTTGAGACTCCTCATATTGTGAAACACTACTGGACTATTTGGCAAGGTATTAGTAACTACTATAGCTTTGTTAATAACTTCGGTAGTCTAGGACTAATCTTCTATATCCTGAAGTTCTCATGTGTCCTTACGCTTGCTTCTAAGCTAAAACTTGGAACTAAACGTAAGGCCGCTAAGGTTTGGAAAAGACCTTGCTATTAAAGACAATAATGGGAAAGTTATTGCTTCCATGCCTAACCCGTTGAAAGCCAATACTATTTTTTTGGCTGGTAACGTCCTTGGCGGCCTTTTGTACGACTCGATAAACTCGGCCGGGCTACCTTCCGTTAACACGCGGTTCTAGATAGGACTTGTACGCTATGCGGATCAACAGTCGATGTTGAAATGCACCACGTGTCTGAAGGATGTGTCAAAACAGCCTAAAGACTACATGTAAGCTATGATGTCCCGGATGACCCGAAAGCAAATCCCGGTTTGTCGACCTTATCACGTTCGTATCCACCAGTCACAAAGGATGATTTCAAGGTGTCGCGCTAGCGCAGGGAATTAATTATTTTCCGGTATGATTGTGATTAGGCAGTAATTTGAGAGTAGGTTCAAAAACCTTATTTATATAATAGGTAGAATTTATTGTGGAGAGCCAAATTATATGAAAGTATCACGTACGGTTCGGAGAGAGATTTCGATCCCAAAGGTTACCGACTTATACGCTATAAGTGATTAGCGGCAAGCTTTAACTAAGGGATAGTCACTATACGCATATTTCACAGTAGCTTGGCAAAGTAAGCTAGGCAATTAGTCCTCAACCACCTTTGTGAATAGCCGGGTAAGTTGAGTATAGTTGTTTCAGGAGCACGAGCTTATGAATGAAAAGCTTCAGCTGTTTAGGCTTTTACAAAGGCTAAGAGTAAAGTAGTTGGTTTTTCCCAGGACAAGTAGTCTACCTAGATAAGGAGCCAATTTCTCTCTCCTCGTACCAATCTCTCCTTCTTATCTGCAAAATACTCCCTTGAAAGGGATGCGTGATAGAAGTAAGTTACTAGGGATGCTTTCGAGGGATGAGTGGGCGGATTTGATTTGTCTAACATATTAAGAGTTCTTTTCTCTGGCTCAAATCATTCGGTTAGCTAAACTCATTGATCGGTCAGTTTTGTTGAGCATAGTTTCATCTTCAAGAGAGTCACTTGCAAGATCCACCAAAAAGACGGAACGTAGGGTGAGAGAAGGAACTCTGATAAAGAAGCTTTAGTGGAGGTGCGCTTTCTCTTCCGGCGAACAGAAAAGAGAGATACGAAGGAGTACGTACGAAAGGTTGATTGTTCGTATGTTCAGTGATGCCGAGCCTTCAACCAATAAGAAATACCTCAGAGAAGGAAAATGCGTAGCCCGTCTGGTGCAATTAATCTTGTTGATAGAGAGATCATACTAGTTGACTGAAGTAAGGTACTTAGGAGGCATAGAGCTGATGACGAGCGATTTGCTTTAGCCAACGTACCTACGCTTCAAAAGCGAAGTTCTGGGGTCAGATGTGCATGAGTAATACCTGCGGCCTTTTCCATAATTTCTTGGGCAAATGGAATGATCCAAAACATGAATGGTGAGAAACTGAACACACATGCTTCCTAAACCCTTGACTCAACGCTAGCAACCTGTGACTCGTCAAAGAAAAGAAAAGGTACTATTTCTCCGAGCTTACGACTCGAAGGGGAAGATTTATTAGCTTCTGCTAAGTACTCCATCATTGTAATCGCGCAGGAAGAAGATCAGAATAGCGGGAAGCATTGTAGATTGAAGCTGAAAGAATGAATTACGATAAGAGCATCTCTCTCTGTCCATATTCTATCTAAAATAGGAACGATAAGACGTTTCTGATCTTACTTTGTTGTTTGAAGCGAGCTGCTATCACGTTCACTAGACCGGATCTCCCACCACTTGTAACTAGAAAACTCTCGATACTGGAGGTGGAGTCAAAAAAACTCACAAGTTCACCTTCCACTCTTATTCAAGGCGCGTAGCGTCGCGTATCGCTTAGCCGGCTAAGTTTCCCAGCTTTCTCTTTGATTTTCTAAGTAGTAAGCGCAGGAGCTGCTAAACCAAAGCTCTTCACCCGATAAGTTAATTTCTGTTTTGAGGTTTGTTTATGGAAGTAGAGGAAACCCCCTTCTTACATCTCGTGTCAACTACTATCTCCAAAGCTTTGTGCTCCGTTCATACCAAACGTACTTGACGGCAAAAACCCTTCTTTCTATATCTGCTATCGGTGACTTTCCAACTCATAGCCATGCCTTGAGACAGAAACAGGCCGCAAAGGTCTGCTCTCTTCGTCGGCTTCCTCTTTAATCAAGATTCTGACCCAAGCATCTTTCTTTCAAACATTTCCATATAGCGAATCTTTTCTTTACATGTCTTGTGGTGTTACTTTACTCGTATTGGGTATATAAAGGTGTGCGTATTTACCTGCTTCTGTACCTCTAGTAAGAGGATTGTCTTTTCACGATCGAGATTGAAGAGATATAGGTTATGGTCGGCGGAGAAAATGTTAGAAGCCCTTTTGCTTAATAGCTGAACGTCGAGAAACTGATTGCTAGGAAGCGTGTTCTCAAGGATTGCGTGTGCATTGTTCCATAGAACCCTGGGTTGAGCTCAATCCCTCTTTTCCAAGAGAAGGGATTCGATGGATACCCACTTTGAAGGAACTTCCAAACCATAGAATCTATCTTGAATCTATTCGCTCTGGTGTTCAGTGAAAGCTATCCCTATAAAAAGAAAGAAACATATGTACTGTACGTCCTTTGACAGAGTAGGTTTTGCTTGCGTTAAAGAGAAAATATATGTCCTTGCATTAAAATGCCCCCAACCTGAAGCTATGATCCACTAAACATTCAATCTGAAGGTAAGTCTGATTCGAAAACAAGTGCTTACAACTCACATCACAAGGTAAGAAGTGCCATAGAAAACTGTCGATATGCCCGGATTCAACCTCAACCTCACACTCTAACTGGCAGGCAACTGGCTTTCTACCAATGTATTTTGGGAACTCGCCTACACTCTATTCCGACTCAATAACACGAGCTTCTTGCTTCGCACCTTCCATTTCATCTTTTCAAGGACCGTAGCCTAAAGCTTTATATTCTATCAAACCTTGTTATTTTGACTGAAAACAATGCAGCTCCTGGTTTTAGTGACAATTCAAACGCTGCGCGCCTACCTGCTTCGCTAACGCCCCTCTAGTGTCTATGAAAACCGTATGAAACACCGTGTTTTTGTCCTACCTCTCCTTAGCGGCCTTCTAGTTTCTATGAAACAAGTAGGGTCACTAGATAAAAGTAAGAAATAATCAACCTCATAGTTGATTTTGAAGTATGAAGAAGATAAGCCATTATCTCGAAAGAGAGAAAGGAAGGGCTTTTTGAGTATAAAGCACTCCCACCTTCTTCTACTCTCCCGGACTCCCCAGTACTTGATAGCCCAGGCACCTCGGCTAAGGCCTTTTCTTTCTTAGTGCTTTCCTGGCTAAACTCATAGGGGCTAAGAAGGAATTGCCTAGTTAAGACAGAATATGCAATTGAAAAGAATATGTGTCAAAGAAAATAGTGTAGGAAGCTATAAAGAAATGGTGAAGCTTAGAATTCAGTGTTGCCGCGGATCTGTTCTGATCGCAGATTCAAGGTCTCTTCCTACCGCTACAGTTTCGTTGTACCTTCCTTTGTCGCCTGACTCAAAGAAAGCCATAGATACCCGAGAAGAGATCCATGGAAGGTGGAAAGCGGCAATCTTAATAGTGCCCAGGTCAAACTGGACGGACCGTCGTGTGCAGATGATATTTACTGCCTTCGTTTCCACGCTTTGAACCTACTTCCTGTGTCTGATACACAAACCACTTATTCTTACCTTTTCTATACAAATCGTCGTAGTCAAATAATCATGTTTGGGTTCCCTTTCCCCTTCGAACATAAATATGCTTGTCTGAGCATATACTTTTCTTGCCTCAGTCTCTTCGCCGCCTCTCGTATAGCGTGTATTACTCTTTACTGAGTCAAATTAATATATCAATCCTTCTTGAATGTGATATTATCTAAACATTTGCTTTCTAGTCGAATTTCTATAGGCGACTCAAACTGAGAGCATTTCCTGTCGCTTTGAAGCATTTTGCTTAATACCCAAAGAAAGAGCTCCAATAAAGGCAGTTACTTTAATAATGCAAAAGGGATAGTAGTCGGAGAAAGACAGCACTTCGCCTCGTCCCAGTAGGACAGAAGAGGAATGCATGCTCTAGACATGATAGAGAGGCCCAACTCAACAACGTAAGGGTGCTTACGCTCAGCAATACTCTTTTTTCGGGAATATATGGTAAATCGGTTTGATGGGTGCAAAGAAAATAGAAAGGCAAAGCTTGGTGTTTGTCAAGATGCATTTCTTAAGGAGTCTCCTTCTCTAGTGCTTGAGCGAGCTGTTCTTTCCGCCACCAAAGCAGTTGATATAGACCAAGTTCAGAAATTCGAAAACCATCTGCCAAGTCTAAGTGAAGAAAGAGTGCATCCACTACAAGATGTAGAGAAACATGAGGAAGAGGTGGCAGCCAGTGATGAGACAACTTGAGAGGTCCCCCTGTCAGATGCGCCGCAACGAGGGGCCCCGATTCAAAGGCCCTCTCACTTGAAGCGAAAGGACGTCTGGCCTCCCCCGAGAGTTATCTTCGGCCCTAGCTCTCGAGAAGGAAGGCGTTAGACATTAGATGTTGGAAGACGAGAAGCTAAGAATACCGTAAATGGAGAGAAGCCACGCTTTGAGGCAGGCTTACGACAGATAATTGAAAGCATAATTATGAAAACTGGAAATAGGAAGCGCCACTACCCCAAACCCCAACATCTTAGCATAATCTTTGTAGAAGTCCAAAGCCTCATCAACAGAATCAAATTCCATTCCAACAACAGGTTATATTATATCAGTACCATCTTCCCTTTCTTGTTTTTTAGAACCCTCACATTCAATCAACTCATTTCCCTCCAAAGGAAAATTGAAGTCAACAAGGTTACAATCCATGGAAGAACAGCCGCACTACCAACACACTGTTACAATTGGTATACACTCTCATTCAGATCAAAATCCATTGCAAACCCTAGATATTTAATGGAAATTCACAAAAAGAAGTTAACAATGTCAGATAATTGGCAAAACATTGACTTTATTTAGATCGGTATTGTGCGTATACTAGAAATATCTTGCACCAATACTGTTCAGTCTCTCGTCAAGAAAAAACATACTAAAAGGATAGAATTACCAGATCTAATTCAATTTCTCAGATATAATTGAACAAAAAAAGATTAATGTAATTTGTACCTGTTGTAAAACTGTGCATGATGCATATGCCTCTAGGTGCTGGTACAAACATGTACCAGTTTCCTCTTATTTACAAATTGATGAAAAGAAAGAAAACTCACCTTACCAGCTCGAAACATCAGTTTAGAAAGATTTCTATATGCAAGGAAAATGCACAAAAAAATCAGTTTAGGATCAAACCAAAATCGATGCAAAACGCACCTGAAACAACAGAAATAGACGGATTGATCGCCAGATACTTCACAGTTCACGCACGAGTCAAACCACGATAACTGCAGATATATCCGTAGAAATCTAAGACGACTTTACTGTATGCTGAAGGACAATCACGAGAGAGAGAAAGAGAGAGAGATCGAAGGAACAAAGTAGCTATACTGATAAGTTCCGGAAAGCGATATCTGTGGTTCATTCTCGGCGAATTTTCTCATAGATAGATAAGTTTTGATGTGCATTTACATCCTCTGACTTCTTTCTTTTCTCCGTTAGGGCTTCCGCTTTTTTGGGTACTTCCTTGAAAGCCGAGTTGGCTATACCAACCTGCCTACTGGCTGAGAACTAGCACTCGCAGCATATGCGGGTGAATGAAAAAAAGTCAAAGAGCATAACTAGAGAGAGAGAATCCTACTTGCAAGAAAGGGTATCACTATATAGAAAATGCAAGCACTGGGACGAAGGGTGAGATGCCAGGGCATAGCCGATGGATGATGAAATCTAGGGTCCCAGGTTAATGAGTCCAACACTTAAGCTGCCTTCCGTGGATTGGACTTACTATTAAATAAATAGGTCTAGTCTGACTACATCTACGATATGATAAGCAAAAGCTTTCGTGCCCGTCTAGTTTGAAGTAAGTGTGGGAGGGAGAGCTTCAAAGGGAAAGTCAAAAGGCGCGTTGGGTTGGCTTAATTTAGACAATGCATAGAAGGGTTCAAGCAGAATTCCGATTTCTTTTTTAGCACAACACGAGAAAGAGTCTCATTTGTGGAGACAGACATAAGTCAAAAACAATATCTTACGTTTGTACCTAATAAATTCCATTCAAGGAAGTTTTCATAATACAAAAGAAACGGGCAGACTTAGTTTCATCGGAGGGATAAAGCTAATAAAACCGCCCCTAATAAACTGAGCTATGAAAGCACCACGTCAAATTCTCAGAAATAGTGTGCGAAGCAAGCAAGCCTTATCGAAGCGCAGGTACGATTCAGAACAAAATGGAATATCAGGGAATTCAAGTAGATGTGCTTGGCCATGAGTATACTGCATTACCCTATCTGTCTGTTTTCGGTAGAGAGTCTCTTGCCCCCTTTAGCTAAGTTATTACAATAGTCAATGAAGCACGCAGCGAAGTGTATTCCAGCAATAAAGATGCAGATAGAAAAGATCCTACCTTTTATAGACCGGTGAAGCTTTCCTATTCTCTTCAAAAATAGATGTTATTTACACGTCATGTAATGAGAGTGGTTAGAGCTTGTCTGGTGAGATTTTCTCTCTTTTAGCAAGCTCTGCTCTTTGAAGCTTATCTAGTTCTACCTGGTCCATCCAAAGAATATGGAAATAATATTGTCAAAAGGAAGATAGAAAATCCAATAGTATGTTCACCCGAGAGCATGCATAAAAAAAAGGAAAGCTAGGAAGGAGGTAAGAAGATAGGTTTGCTTAACAGGAGTCTAGTTTGAGCGAGAGGCATATCACCTTATCATAGTAGCAAGAAGTGCGTATAACAAAATCCACTATAGAAATAAGAATTTGCAAATAAAGGAGATTTCTTTTTCCGCATATGGAGAATTCAATGAAAAATCAAACTGCTACACCAACACACATGCGAAATCATACAAGAGCCTGGCGATTCGATTCGTAACTTATCTGCCCTCGTACTGAAATAGCCCATATATATCCTAAGAATTATACTCGTCAACTTTCATTTCTGCTGTTTTCTCTCTCTTGTCCAGAAAAGCTGCTTTCTCTCATAATACCAAATTTCTTAGACCAGGGGTGTGGTCTTAGGTTGTACAGGGAAGCTCACAATGGGCCATCCACTTACACTGAAAGCAGACAAAGGAAGAGTATGAGGCCAAGTCAAATCTCTTTCACTTTGACCTCGGGCAGATGTTTCAGCAATAAGCGACGCAGTTCCGCTCGTGGCATAGCTCATAGTCTTTAGTAGTAGTATCGATCAGTCCTTTTGCCCTTTACTACTGTTCTAAGGTGTTATCCGGCGGAGATGAAGAAGGGGTTTGATCTGACCCAATTACTTTGGCAGTAGTCATGCCACTCAAACAAATGGTCGGTGAGAGAGGGTGAACTAGTGGAAGGAGCTATGAAAAAGGAGAAGATGGTAGTATAAGAAGAGTACAAGTCCTCAAATTCGGTCAAAAAAGGGAATATGGGAAATACCTAGAATAAAGCTTGCCCACAGATGGCACCTGTTCAAAGCAAAAAACGGCTACAAACTCAAAGACATTTTCACTCAAATAGCAATGAGACGATCACTCTTACCAAAGAATCCATCTTTCCCTATTCCTAAGTAAAAAGGACTGTGAAAGATAGGTGTGTCGGCCGGCCAGTGACCCTCCTTTGGTGCTTGGACACTCTCTTTAGTCTTGAAAAAATAATATCTTTATTGATAGATAATCTATGAAAAGCCACTTTCCGTCCGAGTCAAGATCCCTTATTTCTCTATGGCTTACTTAGCTCGATTAGGGCAAGATGTTTGAGAAACTGCAAAGTCAGTTAGGTCTCGCCCGAGTAAGAGTTTATTAAGTTAGCTCAAGATGGTCTCTTAAGAGGAATGGAATGGAGATTGAGAGTAGTCGTGTATAAACAAACTTTGGTACTGCATATTCGAATAGCAAAGTGTAGGTTGATTCTTTAATAGTCTAGATAGCTTCTTTTCCTTGCTTTGCTTTAAATGCTTTCAGATCATCCGGCTTAATAATTCGGGCATTCTAAATCCACAATAGATCAAAATACCTGGTAGGCCCCGTAAGAAGAAGAAGAAGAGGAGAGAGAAATACCAACGAAGCAAGGGGGGGCAGGTAGCATCATCCCCGTAAGAAGAAGAGGGATATGCTGCGGACGAAGGAGGCGATGGAAGCTCCAGGGACACCGGCTCCTACTGGTATACTAAAAGCCGAATCCAGACAATAATAAGAAATTCCAATATCGTATCCCTAGAAGAAGTAAGAGAGCGACTCCCTGAATGGGAACAAGACACACTCAAAAACAGACACTATTGTAGAGTTTCATGAAGAAGAAAAAGAAGTCAATATCAGAGTAGGTGTGAACTAGAGGTATGAGAGGGGATAGATCATGAATGGTGTGCCCTGGTTTTTTTGTTTGAGTAAATACCAAGCTGCCTTGCGAATAGCCTCATGCTGCTTACAAATAAGGCTGGTCTATTACCCGACCTGGGTATTGGGCCATATGAGAGCTTCCAAATCAATCACAGGCCGCTAAGGCGCGCAGCGTTTGTGTTGTAATGTACGTGTCATCTGTGACAGATAGAAATGTGTTGTTGTAAAACACTCCATTAGGAAGGGACTCTGCTTGTAATGTCTTTTGCTTACAGGAGACGAAATGGAATGCCCGCCCGCGCTAACTTCCTCTAACAACGTCACCTTCCTTATACTTCTGGGTTCTCCTTCTTGCGTACTAACGTATACGGCCCGCCCCATAGATGATGCCAAAAAACCGGACTTCTTACAAGAGCTTATGCAAATACGTGCCTCTTCCACCCGAACCCCAATTTGGAAGCGGGAGTTTGGTTTGGCCAAAGAGACAACGGGATGCCGACTCTCAAAGAGATGGGTTAACTCACACATCTCATGAGCTTGGTGTTGTCCTCTCTTTTCTTTGGCGCAGAAAGATTCCCGTGCTACAGCGCTATTTCAGGACCTGGACCGATACATTAGATCTCAGATCTAAGGGTTACGCCCCGATCTCGCTCGGTGAACAGAGAAAGATAGAGTTGCAGACGGCAGTAGGCTTTCTTATATAACAGAAGGAGGACGACCAGCTCACGATCCATATTCCAGGGGAGCCGCCAAAGATTGGTTCGAATCCAATTCGTGTTGCAACGAAGTAAATCGTCATGTGTGTGATACATGATACGTCACATTAGAAAAGGGCACCGGGCGCGGCCTCAGCTGAAATGACCATACGAGTGCAAGAAGACTATCTCAATTTAGAAGCAATTGAGCTTTGCTGTCAACTAACTGATTAATTAATAATTAATTACGTGACTTATGTCAGGTGGGAAGGCTCTTCTCACTCACTTTAGTAGAGTTCCGCTCTTATCATTCATACGGTAAGATTGAGTCTGGGGTTCGCTGTTACAACTTACGTTCCGAGGCTATGCTTCTTTGAAGTCGGAGATCTGCTTTTTTCGCTGGCTCTAAACAGGAAAGTCTAGCTGTTCTAAACACGAGAGTCTGCAGGTACCTCATCTGGCTAGCTATCTCTTCCCAACTGGCTTACTCTACTTCCCTTCGCACTCTTGTCTGCCTTCCACTGTTCAAAGTAACCCTGTGAAAGCTTCGCCCTTACTCTCCGAGTGGAGCTTATATGAATTTTGGAGGGTACCCCTCTTCTCTGGAGCTGAACATCCTCACCGCTGAACGAACTGCAAAAACTCTAGTGAAAGACACTCCGCCTCATAGGCTCTCTCTGGTGCACTCACCTTCCAGCAATCAAACTCCAAGCGTGCTAACGCTTTAGTCGCGCTAGTGTGCTCAATCCGGCAGCTTGTTCGGTTGACTCCCTTCCAAAAGAAGTGCCTTCTTCTTATGTACTTATTATGCTCCTGAATGGTCCACTTTGGCAATAGAAAGACCGACATGAAATATAGGGGCATTGCCGTCAGAACCGAGTGAACTAGGACCAATCTGACCCAGTCTCGAGCATATTGGCCTTCCAACCGGCTCCCAGCAACTCTGTGTATTCAATTTGTATACTCTTTCTTTGCCCCAACCCAAAAGGTCCCCCACATACTAGTCCGAAGAAAGGAAGACCTTAAAGGCTGAGTGAGAATGCTGCATACTCATATTGAACCTAATTAGCAAGGTGAACGTTCGGTATAGTCACCAAAGGAAGGCGCGAAGCGATTCCATCGTGTTTTTGCTAAAGCTTAAACGATCCTAGTCAAGCAAATGAAAAAGTCCATAATAGAAGAAGACATCCAAGGCCCTGTTTAACAGCTTAATGTTGAAAAAAAGAGATTATCCTTCCCCTTTACGATCGCGAGAACTAGAATGCAAGCCGGAGTGTCAAATAGTCCAATCCTGACTTTCCTTCAAGGCGAGAACTATGACTATTCTGGAGTTCCAGTGCTGCCGTACCACTTGCATTGGCAATTGCTTCATAGCCTGCTCTCCTACCTCTGGCTGGATAAGAAGTACTCTCAATCTGTGCCTAACCTAGTACTAGATCGCAGAATGATGACTAATCACAGAAATTCTCGTAATTCTTTCTCTTTGAATTTTCTAATAATTGATCGATTTAGTTCCGCGAGATGAGCTAGACTATTCCTTTAGGGCTAGGAGTGGATTGCATAAGAAAAAGAAGAGGTAGGCAGTAGTAAATAAAAGAGAATCAATCCTAAGTCAAGAATGAATTGAATAAGTTAGGGGCTTGCCTTGATTGCTTGTCCTAAGCCTGTAACGAAGCTCAGCCATAACCTCTATCCCTGGTTAGTATGCTAGTATTTCTCTATTCCTCGTTCCTTGCTCCATTCCCGCTTTTTTTGAGTTGAAGCTTTACTTAATCTCCTTCAATCCAAAGTCCAATCAAAAAATATACCTGCGAGCTTCAAAAACTACGTGAAAAGAAATATTAACTAACGCTGCGCGCCTCAAAGACTACAATGCATAAATGCAAAGAAAAAAAATCTTTGTTGCACGGATCTTGCAGTTCACAGAGGTCAAGTATAAGGTACTTTTCTTAGGTTTCACTAGTACAAGCGAGAAGTACATACTTAATGGCATATCCGGCTCTGCTAGCCCAGGTTCAGTTGTAGCTCTGATGGGTGGCTGCGGAAAAACAAGTCTTCTTGGCATACTTGTTGGAAGAATAAGCAATAATGTGGTCGAAGGTTCAATCACCTACAACGATGAGATCAAAAACAAATCTCTAAAGCGCATCACTTATATCTATTATGTATTCTTTATTCTCTTTAAGCTATGGGCATATAATGTCATTTGACTCATCTAATTTCTATTTCTAAGTAACTGAACACTAGCTATGCCTCGCAGGTCAAACTTCTACTCATTCATTTGGTTGGAGTATTTGGCATGTCAAGGTTTGCTAGGCTACGGTTTCGTTTTCAAGGTAGATGCACCGGAATAGGAATATAGGAAGCAAATGCCGAGTAAGCAAAGAAAGGTTTATGTATGCCCCAGTAATAGATCAGTCAAAAGGAAAGGGGATAGTAGTCTTTCACAATAGCACAGCTTTCTTAGGATGGTATTGAAGTAGTTTCGAAAAGGTTGGTTATATTATGTATACAAAGGTAATTAATAGGTTGAAGCAAGATGATAGGCAAAAATCTCATATATATTGTCAAGTCTTTTTCTTTGTCTTATTTCCTCGTTCAGTGGTCGGTCTAGGTAGGGTGAAGTTCAATCAGCACATCAAAAATAGGGAGAGTTTCCCTGGAATAAAAGCTGCCTGACTGAAACCAAACTAGAAAAGGTGAATGTATTTATGAAAAAGAATCTTTTAGGTAAGCAACGGCTTTTGTTGGGAGAGATACGCTTTTGACGGTGTTGTTAGAGCGAATAGGGTTTTCTATCTATTAAGTAGAAAGCGATTTTCCATCACTCTATCTACGATATTCCAGAAAGTATGTCGGTAGAAACGATCGTACTTTTCCATCACTCATATTTCATAAACTTACGGGAATTTCCTTCATGGAGGCGAGTCATGCAATGTCATCCATTTTGGGAGTGATTCAGAAGAAAAGAATTCTTTTTCCCTAAAGAAGAAGATGAAGTCATGGCTGAAGTGGAAAAAGCGGAGTGCCAAGTGAATTTGCGTTCTGGGACATCTATTCCCGAGCGACAACCTCCAAAGAAAAATGAAAAAGATCAAAGAAAAGCCAAAAATCCAGGGCGTTTGCGCCCCCAGAAGCAAGTGATACGCCAAAATTCACCACGGGCGAAACCAATGTGGTGGCCCACCTTCGCCAAATTCCAGCGTTATTTAGTGGTGTGTTCGATGCGCTGATGATGTCGCAGGAATTGCGCGACGTATTAGTCTACGCGCTCCAAAACCCTGACCAATTTTGTTCGTACTTTGCCGAAAGAAACATGCAAGAAGCTCTATATGTGAGCCGCATGGCATCCCTCTCTTTCACCGATGATGATCTATTGGTGGGCACAGCCGAGCATAATTGACCGTTGTATGTGACGGGAGAATGTGATAATAGGAGGCTCAACCGTATCCTCGACCCGGGGCAATCAATATACTGCCGTTTCAGACCTTGAAAGACCTTACTATCAACATGAAAGACCTGTCGAATGAGAAAATATCTATTTTTTGCTTTCATCAGAATTCTCACAGAGCCTTGGGGCTTGAACCCTACCGCTCCGATTCGGGCGTATAAACACCCAAGCGAAATTCTACGTAATTGATGCCGAAACCTCATAGAAAGCCTTGCTAGGACGACCGACCTTGGCTACATGAAAATTCTGTGATCCCGTCGACTCTCCATCAATGCATGAAATATGTCAAAGATGGTGAGCAACGAAGGATAAACGGCGATGTACACCCTTTTGGAGTACACGAGGTGGGTCTCAGTGATGCTCAATATTTTCTAAGTCCACCCCGAAAAAGTATGCCATCCACGCAAGCAAAAGCGGGTAAGGCCGTAAAGTTTGCAAAGCCGTCGGTCCGGGCAGTGATACCGAGTCATCGGCGGATGAAGACGCCGGGGGCAAAGCGACACCTGAAAGAAATTCCGACACTAGGACGATATGTCACGTCAATCCACCTTGGTAGTAGAGAGAGTGCCAGAAAAGCACCGTCAAGACCTCGCACCGAGGGAAGTCAAGAAAGTTCAAGAACTCCATACATTCTTTGTCCCTCAAAAAAGAGAATATGTTGAAGGTAAAGAGGTTGTGCATAAAGGCATCCTCTTTTCTGGGGTCGAAGAAGGGGATCCTAGAGAAAGGGGTAGGATACACTATAGTGAAGCATAAAAATAACTGAAATGTGCCATTGCCTGGGAACAAAGAACTCTGCAGCTGCGACATCCACTTGTTGACTAGTGTCAAGGTCAAAGTTTCGCGGGTCAATGCATGTTTGATTTACCTTACTTTGAGAATATACTACGGGCTTTTTGCTGCTCAAGTCTGATCGATCCATGTTCTTTTTTATATCTTTGGTCTGGGTAGCATTGAGTCAGAATCGAAGCACTTCTACTTACTAGATGGATTGGTATGGCGAGAGTAACGAGCTTAAAGAAGGAAGAAGGGTAAGGACGAAGAGGAAGGTCTTGAAAAGGTACCCCTCTTTTATCACCCAGAATGAACTTTCCCGAAGAAGAGCGGAGTGAAAATCCTTCCTTTTTCCCTTCTTACTCAGTTTTCGGGAAAGAGAGAGCAGACCAATGATGGCAAGCTGCCAGTTAGAGATCTTGAGTTGATGATCTCCATCCGGTCTGGTATTATAACATTTAGCCAGAGCTAGGCCCACCCTAGTTCGCCTTGAAGCCAACCCCGTACTCCTGCCTCGGTCTTAGTTCTACTACTCCCCCCGGATTTACCTTGTTTAGGGAAGTAGCTCATTAGCAGGCGTCTACCGCTTGCTTGAACTTGCCAATCGATGCCTTCTTGTCGTAAGGTATAGAAAGCAGCCTTTATAGCCAAAGTTGAGGCCAGGTATGGGATGCGAAAAGCTAGTCTATCACGGTCCGGTCCAACAGAGAAAGCTATGGAATCTAACCAGAGTTCTTCCACGAGGAGGTTGGGAGGGGTGAGCGATAGATAGCGATGGTTTAGACGAAGTGTGAGCTAATAAAATAAGTAGAGTTGAGAGTATGGGGGAGCGAAGCTTGATAAGGTAAGTTGCCTTATTTCAGAGTCAGGGCTCTGGAGACTGCAACCGGGCAAGTGTATCGGGGACAGGGGGCGAAATGCCGTCTTCCCGGCTGAAGCAGAGACCGAACAAATTGCACAGGAGAGAGTGGCCTCGGAAGACTATGCGAGCAAAAAATGAAGCTTATTTTATTAAGCCCGGGGTGTCCTAACGAAGCCGGATGCACTGTGGGTTCATATTTTGAGAAGTAAGTATGTCGGGAATGGAATGCGGGGGAGTACGAGGGGTAAATATAGGCACAATGGCGTGGAATCGTATCGGTGTGGGGAAAAGCGAAGAGGGGAAGGAGAGAATCACTACACTATGACGGCTAGATGTACTCGGCACTGTGGCACCGATACTAAAAGTGGAACAAGACTTTGTGGATTCTCTAGATTCGGCACTCAAAACCTAATTAGAGATCGACTTTAGCCTAATATGAGAAATTGAGTTCTATCACTGAGAGATCTACTTCTTGAAAGAGCTTCTGGAAAGGTGAAAACACCTTCACTTCAGGAAAGATGCGCCGCTATCTACTTTGACCATGCATAAAGTAGAGAGTAGGTTTTGACTCAATCATCAAAAGCACCGACGCACTACTTTTATATGGCACAACTTCAATACAGTACCGGCACTACTACTGAATATTGGTCTAAATTCTACATCAATGGTATAAAGATCAATGGTCTCACTACATCAATCAACTTAGTAGTAACTCCCCCCGCCCATAAGATGGTAGGGCCCGATAACTATTTGACTCTGACTCTTGACTTGATCTTCTCATGGAGATAATTAAGTAACTCTGACGCCGTCTTTACGTCATAAAAAGAAGAAAATCTACCATGCTTCTATTCCAATATTCTATGTACCAATATTAAGCATCCTACTAATATCTTTGAGAGCATAATCCCTAGGACGACCCTAGGATGAGGTAAAGAGCAGAATCCCGACCCCGGGGCCCCCGCAGGTACACCCCCCAAAAATTAGTGATGATAATACCAAAATCCTCTATTTGTCTAGTATTGGCTAAGCCCTCGAGACCCTTTAGACAAAAAAGTTTTGACTCCACTATCAGAAAGAATACTCTTCGATCCCCACTATCAGAAAGAGACCCTTCGGGTGCCTTCGTTCTTATCTACACTTCGATTTAGAATTGACTGAGCGGAAATATTAAGCAAGTTACTCTCTTTTCAGACGGATTATCACTACAATACTTTAGACGACGTCCTGATGCTTTCTATTCTTTTCCAATGATTACAATTTCTTTCCTTTATCTATCAGCAAAGTAGTATATCCGTCTATATTGGCTTTGACTCTTATACATAGCAAAGTTCCTATTCAAAGGGGAGAATCCATCACTTGGCCACTAAAAAAAGAAAGGGGGGTGGAGAGGTAACCACTTATTTCTTTCTAAAATAGAGGGCCTATTCCCTCGACGAAACAAAGGGGCTTGCGCGGAAGGGCTGAAAGAAATCGATCTACCCACAATTAGCCTCATCGAGAGAGTGTATCAAGCCTATTATGTTTCGTGGCCACCTGGAGGATTCTTTTGATATTATAGGAATGAGTAAGCTACTTTATAGATCTTAGACAAGAAATGAGAATTGGAAGGTAAGCTATAGTTGAACAAGGGAGGCCGACATCCTTTCGATATTATTTGAAAGAATAGAAGGCAAGGTAAGAGCTAGTTATCCACTCCAATTTACAAACCTTCCCCACATTAAAGTCTGATTAGATGTGCCAGTTTATACGGAAGACATGCGTATTATTAACCAAAAATTCTACTTATTATAGATCTCCATTCTACGACTGCCTTTCTCCTATCTGAAATATAGCCATTCCTATCGTAAAATACCAATTCAGAGATTGGATGCGCAAAAGAAAGAGATGAATCAATCAGACGAGAGTTTCAAGCTCTTTCCATCCTGTTGAAACCAAACAAAGCACTTCTAGGAATAGTTTCTTAACGTCATAGAAGCATCAGCTCACCTCTACCACTAGTGCCGGATCAACTGATAAGCATAAGACCTAGAAGAAAATTCTCCAGAATCAAAAACAAAAAAAGGGCACCATACCTTAGTCACCTCAAAACTCCGTCTCAGATATCTGTCGTAGACTTCCAAATGCCTCTGTCTTACTCGTGGAATTGCCATGCCCCACCACCCAATCAATCGGTTCATCATGAAGCATGTCCATGTCTTCTTGCGTCTAAGAGATCAAAGACACGGGCTTGATTCTCAAGTCTTGGAGCGGGTTCCTTTAATTAAGGGGTTTAACGGAAAGTATCAATAGAAAATTGATAGTAGAAGAAGTGTACTAGTTGACTTTAACGGCTTGGGCAATTAGTGAAAAAGGTTAGTTATTAGTTAGCCGTCTTAGGTGGGGTTCCTTTTAATTAAGCTGGAAAAAAAGGTTGGCTATCTCCAGGCTTTTCGTTCGTAACAGACGAGTAACTACTAATGTTACGAGTGAAAAAGGTAGTTACTCACTGGGTAAAGTGTGGTTGATATGTGGGGTGGCACCAAGGTGGCCGGGAAGATGGAGGAACCCGGCTGGATTGAATCAGAAAGTGGAAAGAACACTAGTAAAATGCAAAGTGTAGGTGCTTGTTGCAAGGAAACGTAGGTAAACCATGAGTTTAGTAAAAAAGCGTGCGTGCGGTCGCTTTCTTTCACGAGATTCTTCCAATTCTAGATGATATCACTCGAAAGCATCTTACAAAAAGATGAAGTTTATCATGATGTCTACTAAGGTCCTTTCTTCTTTCAGCAGAGCCGGCCGCTTGGAGCTGATGTGGGAAACTCTTCTTCAAATGAGATTGAAGGGTCTTCACTCTGAAGATCGATTCTTTACAAGCACTTTTTTCAAGTACTACAGACTTCACGCTTCAATTCTCGAGATGGAATATGCGTATCATAGAAGAAATATCGAAATTAGGTTCAGAAACACTCCGTGATATGGCTTCTGCATAAAGAAATGCGAGGACTCCCTTGGTCTGCGCCCATTAAATATCGGAAATCTAAAGGCCCGTGTGGTACCGTTAAGTAGTACGTTAGCGCTTAGATAAGGTATTTCCATGTATCCAGCAAAGCATCCAATGTGGTTTACTGACTAGATTATTCATTCATTTTGAAAAGGGCACACGTGTTTTCCTGAGAAGACCTGTTTCAAGCTTTCGCTTTGCTTGATGATGCCAGACTTCTTCGCACATCTGAAGATGCACTATGCTGTTTAATACTGGGCATATCTACTCCTTTTATCTTATCAGCTAAGGTTAAGGTGAAGACTCACTAAGATTATTTACACTATATGATGAGAGTCTTTCTTCTTTTAGCAAAGGTGTATCATTGCGATATGACTCAGAGGGTTCTTCGCTTTATGGATTTCTCACCTTTAGCCCCAGTTTAGTTAGGGCACCCACGCCTAAGCTGGATTCTCAGGGGTATATTCAAGATCAAAGTTTTTCAATTTCAATCCTTTCTTTCCAGCTACAATAATAAGCTAGGACATATGGCCCTTCTTCCCGCTTCAGTGCGCCCCCCCCCCTTGCACCTTACAGGGATAAAGAGCTTATTCGTTGGGAAAGAAAGATCGGTTAAGATTTCGATAGATATGAAAAACCACGTACGCTGACCAGAAAATCAAAGAAGGGTTAGTGCCTTCATAGGAGCTCGTGGAACAGGGGAAGGGTAGAAGGGATCGTCGACGGCCTAGGTCGAGAAAGTGCTGTTTTTTCGTTTCATACCTGGTTAATTTATGATGGAGTTTCTCCAGTGGAATAGGAGTTAGATTACTTTGACAATCCCCCGGCCAATCTCCTGAAATGAATAGACGCGGGAATCCCCAATCTTGTGCTTCAAATCGGTCCGTTCAGAGATATCCTTTCCAACAACGGTACTTCCAGCGGTACACCCATCGGGGGCAAACAGCTTCCTTCTTTGGCTAAGGGAAATCCAATCAATGAAAAGCACGGCCCGGGCAAAGGTTTTGAATAATTCAATAGATTTGATAGGAGGATGAGGATTGTTTTCCTTCGCCTTGCTCGAGAACCAGCTATCCCCTTTTCCTTTCGAACAAAGGTTTTGATCCAGGGGCTGCCGGGTAGTATTTTCCTAGGCCCAATATCCTCCACATAGGTGCTTTAGCGTTGATTTCTCGCAATACGAAGAGCGCTACGATTTAGTGGAAGCGAAAGGTGTTCCTACGACTAACGCTAGATCATAGAGATATGACGCTAGGTAGTACTCGCAAGGTAGTACCTTCCATTTCTGTTTACCGATTTGAAGAAACGAATGTCTGATGGCAGATTCGTGTAATGGAAGCAAGATATTCTCTCATCTCCGGTATTCTATTCAACCACTTCTTTCTGTCAAGTCAAGTCAATCAATTCCAGATAAGTTTATCCACCGTCAACTTAAGTTAAGGAACGCCCCTTTCCCTAGCGCCATAAATGCACCTCTCCCTAACGCTATTGATATCCCTAGCGCTATTTCGAAAAAGGATTGGGGGTTTCGAAGACTGGGTTGAGTTTGTCTGGATCCTATACGCTTTTTCGTTCGCAACATTAGTAGTTACTCACTGGGTGAAACTAATGAAAAAGAGGTCGGTATTGTGATAGTTCCCACATTAGCAAAGCAAAGGATCGGTTGTGGCGGGATACGAAGTGCTCGGCTAAGCCAATACGAATGTTGACATACGAACCCACGCCAATACGAGTACTAGCGCTATGGAAATTATCATCAATTAAAGCTTTGGGCTCGGGTTCCGGTTTACTTTTCGAATCCTAATCTCATCCTATCCTCTGTTTCGGGTTAGAAACCAATTAAATAGGAGTATCCACCCAACTTTCATATGCTGTAGTTCCGAGTCATGCATTTCTTTCTTTCTTTTCACTAACATAGTACAGCAAATACAATTGTCATTAGGAAGGATCCTCATCCACTTCCTGATAGGTATGTGTATGTAACACCTTGAGGTCAGCCATTTCTTTGGCAGCCCTCTATCCTTTCATTTTCTTTCTGGCATATTGCACCTTATTGTTCCAGGATTTGCCTAGATTTCTCCCCAGTGTGAACTCTGACCACCACCCTTCTACCCATTCTTGAAACCCCTCTTTCTGGTGCCAAGCCACCTCATACCTGAATCTAGGTACTGGTCTATCAACCCCTACTAGGTCTATCAGGATGGGGTTATGATCTTACATGAGTCTGGGCAAATATTAATTATATAGCCTCGATGGAGAAAAGGGATAACAAATAGAAAAATCTTTCTTGATAATCGCATAAACTGTTACATTCAGGCTCTTCTCCTATTTATAGCCTCTCTCTACCTAAAGAATTCTAAAGAATAATTGGTTAGGTTCATTGAATGGGAGCTTGATCTGTATCCAGCTTTAGGACTGTATTTGTCTGTATTATGGAGACTGGTGACCGTTAGAGCCCAGGATGGAAGAAACGAGTCTGACAAGGCGGACCCAGCAACCCACGAAAATGAAATAGTGGATCCGTTAAATAATGGAGGTGGCCAGTTCTCATAAGAATGGAGGAGAGATGTTGCTTAATAGGTTTTACGGAATCGAGTGATTTTCCATATTCAGCACTGATGTCAACAGTAGAGAAATACTTCATTGGGAGAAACCCCTCTAAAGCACGATCCGATGTGCTGAACTACTGAACGGAAAAGTGAGACAATTTGGTTTGGATCAATAAATCGACCTCGAGAAACTATCTTTTTTCTGGTATCCATATCACATAACCCAGGTGCCAGTGCCATAAGAGGCGATTTCGCTTTGGAAATATACATTTGAAAAGATCTGCCTTCCTCCCTGCAAAGAAAACTCTCCATCACATCAATAGCTTGTTTCACTTGAGAGTTCAACTTCGAACCCAAAACCTGCACTTCGTCATCACTACTATCTGTTGTCTCAGTCTTTCGCTTTGTGTAGTCCAACTCAGCTTCATCTTCTTCACGCGCTCGCTTGGAGGTACCAAGATCTTTCATGCCAGTATCACCAAAGGCTTCACCATTTTCTAATTAGAATCAGCCAACCAAGCCGAACCGCCAATTCACGTACCTTGACTTGATGTTTTCTAAATCTTTTATATTAGAATAGCTACCAACATAGCTCCCCATGTCGGTATGGATCCCCAGGCGATGTTTTCATACGGCTTCTTACCATAAGCGAGTAAGGAAATTCTTTGCAATCGAGAGCCTAGGCAGCAGCTCTTACCAAAAACTCGTGTTGAAAAAAGACCAGAGCGTCATCTTCGGCCGGAAACGGGATTTGGATTCATTCAGGGGGATGTTCAAACCCTTTTTCATAACCTAGTGAAAGATTCACAACCAAGTTCAATGAATTCCCTCACAATCGGATCACAAAGCGAACACTATAATAGGCTGATCTAGAAGGGACAGGCGAAAACTCCGCTGCTCCAAAAGAATTCATCATGCAGAAAGAAAAATTCCTTTTTTTAAGAATGCTTTAGGATAACTCTCTTACGCTAGGTGGTATTAGTCTCATTAGTAAGTATATTCCGGGTAGTCCTTTTTGTTTTGAAGGGTATACCTCTTATGCCTCGCCCGGACGGACCGGTTTCCTTTTAACGTCAAACCCGGCCATCAGAAGACTTAGGTTGTCCTAGGGATAAAACGTGTTGGCATACCCTTTCTTTCTGGACTCGGGTCCATAGAATGCTATGCCTTGATAGCGAAAGGCCAACTAGCAGAGCCAATTCGAGGATCGGTGGGATGCCGTACCTTTAAGATCGAGGGTTAGTAATAGTAGTTGAAACAGACAGGAGAAATCAAAAACTGAGGGCTGGAAGCTTGCCGTGTTGATACGCTTCCGGGGGTGTCCCCTTATTTTCCTTAGAAAAGATTGGTTATTTTCATTCCAGCTTTTACCTATACTATATTGCCAGACAGGGGACCACCACTTAGCCTCAAATTCGAGTCCTCATTCTGAATTCTTATTTTGCAAATCTGAATACAGGTTTGGACTTAGCCTTCCCCATATTAGTATTCCAAACAATAGGAGAGTGATCAGCTCCATATTTCTCAAAATCTTTGACAGTTACAGCGAGGATGCTGCCTATCCCAGTCCATGGAGCAAAGAAATCTGTCTAATAAAGCAAAATGCCTACCAACCATTAGAAAAAGTCAACTTTCTATTACTAATAGAAGACTCACTCAGGTTCAGATCATTCATCAATGCATTAAATTTCTTACTAACTCTGGTACTCAAATGGGTACCATATTCTTCATTCCGAGCTCTAATTGAATATCACCACGTTTCAGCCAAAGACCTTACCCAGCATAAACCTATTAATTCACTCCAAAAAGAGGGTTTGAAAGCATGATAAACAGTAGAATTTTCTTTCGAGTTTAGACTAGACCTTCAACTCTACTCAACGATTTCTTTATTATTTACTCCATGATAAAAGAGAAAAGGGGTAGTCTGAAAAAAGAGTTTGAGTATTACCCTTCTTTGATTTAGCTTGCGCCCGTGACCCTTCCAGATTCATATCATATAGTAGCTCTACTACTTGAATTCGATCTTCATCTTTAGTAATACCTAACGTTGCTTGGGTCTTCCATGCTGATTTTGAAAGTAAACCTCAAAAGAATCTTCCGAGTGTTTCACTTTTTATCAATGAATAGTGGTAGTACTTTATGTTCTGGATTTGAGACATTTTGAACTTGGTATCGAACAGTAAACCTTTGTAGGTCATATACTTTACAACAATATAGATATCCTTTGACTTCTTCTAGTACTGAGCGATCTTCAATTCCTTGTACAATTGGAAGATTAGGTCAAATTCGTCTTATTTTCCCATGGGCAACAGAAGAGTATATAGAAAATCCAAAGTGAAAGCTACCATCATCATCTACTGGTGGGCGGGCCCCAACTATATAATAAGGTTGAATACTAGATAGCATTGGTTTATCTAGACTTGATTCAAGAATAGACTCAAGTGGAGGAAGAGAAATCTCTATACCTGTCATACCCCCGATGCAGGCAGATTTACTTACTGCGCTGGATACCCCCAAAATCGGAATCTTTCTTTTTTTTGTTAGGCCATACGAAGTCGGTACGTACGGTCATCTACGAAGTTTATTAGTTACCAATTCCCCACGATGTCGGCTCATTTCTACACTTTGGATCAAAGCACTCTACCTATAAACTCCCGTATCCGGCTACTCACAACTCATAAAAAAGCTTTTTACGCCCTCAATCTTTTTGAACCAGGAGACGGGTTCAGCCCGACGAAGTAAAATACTTGTTTACCCTCATTCGCATATTGGCGCGTATAAATGACGGACAACCCAGGGTTGGCATAACAATAATATCTATATTATTATTTTGGTCTTTTATCCAAGAGATGACCGTGGAAAAAGGTTGCATGCTGGGCTTCAATGTCATCCGTACTGGTCCTCATCCCCGCCCGCTGGTGCAAAATCAAAAATCGCACTTGAAATTCTGCCTGTCGGCAGAGAGAGGTCGGGGAATGGTTGAGAAAGGAGGACGAACTGCATAGCACGATATTCAATAATGTTGCTTTCCTCGACGTTGTTGACCGAGGAAAATAAACCGACTCTTCCTCTTATTCTGTCTCCGTAACTTCGTTTCAGGTCAGTTACTTTTCCTTTATCATAAGGTTTCTCAATTCTGCTGAGATGAGGATCGAGATGAAAACGAGATTTGAAATAGCCCATTTTTTTGACTCTGTTTTCCACCAAAGTGCCAGATCGCCTTTCTATATGGAGGAGCTTCCTCTCTACACATTTCTGAAATAAGAAGAATTTTGATAAACGAGTGAAGCATATCTGTCATACTAGCTCAGGCACACGAGGATCGTAAAGCCTAGAGAGAGATAAGAATAGCTTGACTCTATTCAATCCAGTCCAAGTGCGACCAGACCTACAATCCTCTTTCTTTGTCCGAGCAACGACCTTGCCTGAAGCGCTTTTTTCTCAAGAATCCCCTTCCTAAAGAAGCCATTGCCTACGCGCAGGCACGTTCTTCTCCAAGAAAGTCCGGGTGCACTTCCAATCTAGACTACCTGAGTCTACGAAAGCCAATTCCCATCAATATTGGGTTTTTTCCTTGTGTCATTGAGCTTGTCTTTGTTGCCGAAGACATAACATGTTCGGCGGGCTAGTCAAAGCAATCAATTCATAGTCGTCTCGATTAGGTACGAGAGAGTGAAGGAATTCAATGGATATGGTCAACTTTTCACTTCGTCCCTTCGTTCGGACTTACTTAGTTAAGATAGCATACTCTAAACCGAGTAAGCTATCCTCTCAAGTTGGTCAATAAGCTAGCAAAGGCTTTCGTTTGATGTAGGAGGGCCAAGCCAAGCCCATACTTTCTTTGAAACTCTGTCTTAGAAAGAAGCCATGCCAATTTTCTTATAGCCTGCGGTTAGATACATCTTTGTTAAGAAAGGGGGGGACCGTCCATTGATATAGAAGGTCATCCATAGGTGGGAAGAGGGGATAAGCATCATGGAAAGTCTCCTTGTGCAGTGCTCGACGGGAAGTGGATGTCACTCTTTGACTTTTCTTTTCGCTAATACCTCTGAGGCTTGAGGAAAGTTGGATTATCAATGATGGTAGACGCAGTGACCAAAACACCTCAAAGGAAAGGGGGAGTTCCTCTTATTATTTCGAAACTCTGCCTCTTTATGACCTATTGATTGAGAGAGTAGTCCGTCTCTGTACCGGAGTGATAAAGACATCAACTGTATAAACGAATACATATTTTCCATCCATTCACAGACCAAATTCAAGAAAAAAGCAAGCGGGTGGGGATATATCTCTGAAAAGACATACCTATTTCGTGAACTAAAGTCATGATTTTCAATAAAGTCACTCACTAGTAATGGCCGTGACTACGGCGCCCTCTCATAACCATGACCTACCGGCAGCTTGCCCTAGTGCTACTAAGAAAAGTTCATCCTAAGCGTAAACTCAAGAAAGTCTTACCTCAGAAACTCATACATAAAAGACAGATGAAGAATCCAAAGCCATACTTGACCTCTAGCTTACAAGCCTAGTGCTAAGCGGAAACATCAACTCCAGAAACTCACTCCTCAGAATCGAGTTAAGCATATAAAGCTTTATTTGGCCTGAGGACGGGGGGGAGGCCTCTAGAAACCTCCTATTAACATTTAATTCGCTCCTCAGTCGCTCACCTTCGCTGTTGGCTTCGGCTTCGCTCCTTCTGTCGCTTGCTATCGGTCGCTTCTGGCAGAAGCTCCCTTGTTCCTGTCCCCCCCTGCTCCGTACCTGAAAAGAGCATCAAGATTATATAGATAACTGAGTTTGGTGAGACTTTACCAAGCCTTACTTTACACCTAAGGTAGCTGCTTTACCTAGTAATTCTTTTCTACTTGACTACATCATTAGGAAAAAGCAATAACCCATACCTAAGCTTAACTACTTAATACTGCCAATTCCTACTGTCCTACTGTACACCTAGAAAAACTCCTTTGAAAATCAATACTAATCTGAAACAATGACTACTACCTAAGCATAAGCAAGCCATAGTCACAAGCCCTAGTCTGAAGCTTCAAGTCCAACTCGTATCTCTTAGAGTCCCTACTTTACCTATTTTTGATACTCCCTATTGGAGAGTAATTCATATCTCTTTACCTATTCTTCTTCACCGCTTTCCCTTGCCCTACGTTGTGAATGAGAGCTGTGCCCTATCCTCCTATTCCAATCAAGCAAGAAGTAGTCTTTCTCTATTCCCAAGCCCTCGCATGTTAATAAATACGTTGCAATGTAGCCTATTTGTTGACTTTCCCTTTTGAATTGAAACACCATCCCGACAAAAAAGATTGCCCCCCCTTCCCGAGTTTCGAACGACTAGCCACCCAGTGAGTAACTACGTTCGAGTGAGTCACTACGTTCGTTACGGAACCTTTCAGAGAAAAACAATATAACCACCCTGTCGGACAGTTCCACCAAACCAAGGCGCTTAGCCCCTCCCTATGCCTCTAGGTAAACCACCACTGGCACAAGCAATCCTCTGCCGTACTTTTCATGATATATTCCACGCTGCAATAACGCACCCTCGGTGCTTAGAGTATATCATGCTGTAAGCTCAAGCTTGCGGCCAAAGGGAAATTCAATATTATTGATTTTCGTTCACTTGATACTTTTTTGATGTTAGAAACATGTGGCTTTTAACCTTTTGCTAGTTCAACTTTGCAAAATCCAAAAAGTACCATATCTCCTTGCTAGCAGCACTCATAATTTACAGTTGATAAGCAAGCTTTGGATCAGAGTCGGTTTAGACCATTTGAGTCCTTTGTCAAATTACAACAATGAACTCACTTCGAAAAAGAAAACTTAGAACTAATTGATGCATCAAGAAATTGGGACAGACACACACTATTGTAGAAAAACCCAAAGAAAAAGAAAAGAAAAAGAAATGAAATGAGAGCCGACGCCCCATTCCTTACTAAAAGAACTTACTTTCCCTGTAACAAGCCCTAAAGCCTACTGTGCTAACTCTGCTAACTGTGCTAATAAGAAAAGAAGTACTGTCCCATTCCCTACCTAAGCCTACTTTAGTAATATGCCTACCTCTTTTCATACCTATTCTGAAACTGAGTTCCAATGGCTCCTTATTGCTAGTCTTTCCTATTCACTAATAAACTCTTGGGACTGCTGCTTTCAAACGCTGCGCGCCTCGCATACTGAAAAGTCAATGCCCAGCACTAGAATAGGAAGATGCCCCCCATAGGAAACCTCCTTGCGCATACCTCCGTACGGATAGGCCGGTCTACCTACTTAATTGGTCGTACTCACCTTTGGGCAAGTACTGCCTCTTTTCTCTCTGAGCCTTAGTTTACTGAAAGTAAGCCAACCCATTTATCTCTTGAAGAATTTCACACATAAAACAAACTCTCTCCGATTGGAGTTAAGACACGAGTCGACTGCTGTGAAGATTCATTGATGTCTTCTTTATCCGGAAAAAGTATTGATTCCGTCATTCATCTCATCTTTCGATCTGACATCTTCCGGTGACCGGCTCAATGAGCACCTTTGGGCGGAAACTGATCGATCTTGAAGTCAGAAGCTTTCAATGCTCACTATACGATTATTCTCGATTTGAGTTGCCTCTGCGCTTGCCCTCGGAATAGAGCATCCATGTGGAAGATGCCGACATTCGACAAGTTCAGTGGAGAGGATTCTACTACTCCGTTGGAACACATCAGTTGTTTCATCGTTCAGTGTGGTTTTTTGATTCGCAGTGATTGGCTCAAGTTCAAGCTTTTTCCGACATCACTTACCGGCTTTTTCTTTTTGAAGTTCTTTAGCCCCACCCAAACTCTGTAGCATCGTGATACGACATGGAGCATAAGTTACATAACTACTTCCAAAGAGTGGAAACTTAACTGAAGCTAGCCGACTGAATTAAGTAGTACTCGCCAGCGTTATGGGGAGTCGGCATCAGACTACATCCAAAGGTTTCAGGCAGTCAGGAGCAAGTGCTACCGTGGAGTAAGCATTCCTGAGTAGCCCCGCCGAGTCAATGTTGTGCAACCAGGAAGAAATCCATGACCAGAAAGAAGAGATAGGGACGGGATTACCCTGCCGCAGCCCACGCTTTGCGATGATCTTCTTCTCCAGCCAGGAGCCCGCCCATATGAGCAGACCCGGGCCTTGCGTCCTTCTTTTGCAAGATCTCGCTTTCAGTTCGTAGAGTGGATCAAAGATGTGTTCAGCTTGATTCGTTGGTGAAGTCACTTCGTCATCTTATGATTTTCAACTCGATTCCGCCAACAAAAAGAACTACGTTCTTGCTTGGTGCTTTGTTTGCTTTGTGCGCTCCTTCGGTTTTCTATTTTCTAGTAGCAAGATCTGCCTTTTGCTTCGAAGATTGAATCAGTGGTCAGAAGAAGTATTTGGTAAAGGCTTGAACGACGGCATTCCAAGAAGCAACATACTCTGGTATGGGATGGTCCCCTATTTCTGAATAAAATAACTCGAAATAAAGTAGTTTCACCGTAGGCAAATCCATATTTTGGAAAAAAGGGGGGAATGGTAATCAACCTCGCTTAGTTCGAGCATGAATAACTGGGTTGGCCGCCATGTGAGTAGCACCTATATTTGCACGCACAGTCAAAAAGCAAAGGGGAATGCGTAATGAAATGAAAAAAATAGGGGTGAAACCGATCCACCTTTGACATACTTTGTAGCGGTTGGTCCAGGGTTACGGGATTGAGGTTAGAAGGTTGCTCAAAGATATGAAGGATAATGGGTTTCACCTTTCAAATAAGAAAGGAAGCTGGCGCGCGCTCTTATTTATGTTTGCATATAAAGAGTCAAGAGGCGGCTATTCTCATATAAAGTAAAGAGTTCTGTAATAGGTATTCGTTATTCCAATTTTTTCCTTCAACAAAAAGTGGACGGTTGGATTTGATTTAGACGGATTATAAGAAACCTTTTTGGATCCTTAGCGAAACATCCCTTATTATTAAATGCATATGGGCTTTACTTGATGGTTTTTGATGAAGTCGGTTCCCACTTTTCCAGTCAGGTTGGGAGACTTTTTGAGGGAATTGACTCGTGTTTGACTTGATCTGTCCACTTTGCATTACTCTCTTTTTCGAGCATTACTTTCTTTGTTCAACTCATAAGTGGAGTGTGTACGACTCCGAGAACAGTGATCGAATAACCTCTTTCCTTGCGTGTTCATTTTCTTTCGTTGCTCTACTTTTTGGAAAAGAAAGAACAGCGAAGTAAAACAAGGAGTACCAGCCCTATAGGCAGCAAAAGCCCTCAATCTTCTTTTCTTTTTTCTATTTGATGACCCACCATTTTTTTTCTTATTTCAACGCGTCTTCATAAAAACGACTTTCATCAGTCCGACATTAGAAGGAAAAGAACGATGAAAGATTCCAACTTACTTCACTCAAAGAGTAGAAGCTTCATCCTCCTAGCGAGCCAGACGTGGTATATGGGACACGAAGGCCAGGTCCAGTAGCCTGGGACAAGGGAGTACCGAGGTCTTACTCTTTCGTTATGCTTTAACATTTCGATTTTCTATGTTATTGGATATTTCAGTTAATTACTTGAATTCCCGAGGCTGGATTTCCTTACTCAATGGAGAGCGAAGCTCCCCTCAATTCTGGCCGGGATTCAAAGACCTATTCGGGCCTAGCCCTCCCTTTCTTTCTTTGTCCCCTGAAAAACTCTCTTAATAGCAGCACTCAATCAAATTCCATTGCTAGCGCCCACAACCTCAGCTAGGGTAGGCGAAGGAGCTATGCGAGGAAGGGATGAAGACTGGAGATCAGCCAAGTTAATGCTGTGGGCATAGGAAGACAAGTTTCCAGCTGAAGAATCAAATCACGAAGAACCAAGCAATTTGGGATTTGACGCGATAGGAAGCCAATTCACAAGAGAAGGTTGAAATCAAAGATAAGCACCAAAGAAATCTATCTACTATGGGCGGGCAGACTATCATGGATGTGTTCAGTTTTATACCTGTTTGGCAATGATAACTGGCAGAAATGAGAAACTTCAACGCTCCACTCTACGATCAAAGTACTCCTTCAAGGAAATGGTTTGGAAAGCTAATTACCCTGCACCAATCCCTTGAAAGCCGTCAAAGCTAATATGAGAATCTGGAATGCTTGAAATTGGGTCTCCGCTTCTCAACATCTCTTTTTTTCTTCCCGGAAAAGAAGTAGAGGCCTTTTTTCCACTTCGCTCAGGGAACTTTTCTTTCCAATGTCCGCCATTTCACTTATTCCCGAGATTCCCATTTATTGTCGTTAGACCAACTGCGGATATGAACTCCTAATGAACAGAACTTTCATTCAGCTTGCTTCGGCGCGCAACGAAGGAAAAGGTTTTTTTCAAAGGTAAACAGATAAGCCCCTCGAGATGCAGGATTAATACGGCTTTGTGATGCTTCTGGTAACATGGAGCGGATGGAGAAGATGAGGGTGAAGCAGAAAGAGCAAGGGCACCGTGTTCTTATTTATTCTCAATTCCAGCATATGCTAGACTTCCTCGAGTACTACTTGATTTATAGGGTACCAATTGCATCAATGAGATATGCTGCTGACACAAACCATATGTTTCATCGGGCTCCGCATTTCGTTATATATGTCAATATTTCCATTCAATCCAATCGAGTCTTCCTCGCGAAAACACTTTTCTGAAAAGTATAGAACTAGAGCTTTCCACTGGAGTCCTTGAGTACGTGGCTGCTAACTTGCTATGTATTTTCTTCCTCGCCTCTTTTGAAAAAGAAGCAAATCTCCAGAAATAACATCGATAGGAACTACGAATTCACGACTAATTAGAACACGCTTAATAGCTCTCTCATCGGGTTCAAGCTGTACTAGTAGTAGGTCAGGTCTGTGTGAATATCAATGGTACCTTGACTAACTACTTTACTGTTAAAAGAGGATTAAAGCAAGGAGATCCCTTGTCCCCCATTATGTTCAACCTAGTAGCAGATTGTCTGAACCAAATGTTGAAAAAAGGTAGAGGGGAGGATTAATCAGATTAGTGACTAGACGTCAAGAGATTACGCAGTAAAATACCATCTAGCATAAGTGTTCCTTTTCCAGGAATCAGTCTTGAATTTCATGTAGGCGCGCAGCGGTGAGAAAAGGTGCGAAGCAAGCTTTAATAGGCGAATGACAAAGATAGGGACGGAAAAAAGAACGAAAGGATAGCTGAGCAGTGAGTCACCTTCTCTTATCTATTATAGTAGGGCTCTTTTGCGATATCGAAGAGCAATAGACTCATTTCTTTTTTCAGGTTTGAAGTTCAGCTTGTGGCACACCTGACGGAATCAATTTTCAAGCTTTGCATTCTATTTGAAATAGTCTTTGATATAGATCCTATTCTATTATTTATTAGATTTTCATCTTGAACTCAAAAAGTAAGACTAAAACAAGCTATGGGATTTTAGGCTAGCTCTACGAAGGCTCTGTCCTTTAAGTAGTAGTTTATGAATTCTCTTACCTCTGCCCTTTGTCAAAAGCCTTGCCCTAATAGAATTCCTTCACCTGCCACATGGATCCAAGTTTGCGGGCCAGATTGAAGCAATAAGCACGCTTTGGATAGCCAGCAAGTGCTGATACTAGAGTAGAGAAATCGCCTATTCGTTGACACCTATCTAACCCAGGATAAGCAGCGTTGAGCAGCCCCTCAATGCCTCTATTTTGAGTGTTGACTTATTTCTTTATATTGATTCGAAATATTAACCGGTCAAACTAGGCGAGCTGGTGAGAAAGACTTGGCCCATATAACGTAATTCAATAACCTTAGCGGCCGCTTTTCCTTGATTTTTTCCGATAGAGCGGAACGAAACAGAGCCCTGCATGGTGATGGTATCTATATTGGATTTGGAGGATAGAGCATGAAAGATAGAAATGGATAGCTGAACTAATATGAAAAGCATCCACGTTTGCTTCTCAGATGTATAGGAGGAACTTCAAATGAAATCCATGATGAGAAAAACAAACCAGCGCCAGTGAGTAACTGATACCGTTACGCTTTTTAGAGATACACGAACGTAGTGTATCTCTCCAAAAGGGTTGTTGCGAGCCAAGGAATGTGTGGGTCCAAAGAATGTTACAGAGGCTATGAATGGAGCAAGATCATAGCCCACAATTTGGCTTTATTCATTATATATTCAATATGTGGGAGGCGGATGTCCGAAGGCAGCAGGGATCCTCAGATACTGAGGTGAGTGCATCAACCATTTCAAAGGAAAAGAAAGTGGAATAAGTCAAGCAGGACTCCATACCGTGAATTAATGTATTATAGGAAAAGACCTCATCCACAGGTAATCCCCCATCTGATAAGAAAAGTCTCCTTCCCGGCTACGAAACGAAAGTCAGCTATGACAAATAATCTGCCAAAGGAGGGCTAGCTAGTCTAGTCTAATGATAGGATAGCTTCTTCATCGCTAGATTACTGCGCTACTTGCATAAGCTAATTCTACCTTTTAATACTATGTAAACGAGAGGACACCTTAACACCAATTCTGACTTCTGCCTCTTAATCTGATTCGCTACCAACTCAAGCAAGCGAAGCGAACCAACCACTCAATCGGCGTTAGCCTAGGACATCTATTAATTCATCGCCTTTGGTTTACCTTGCCCGTTCGATTCCTCTCTTCCGTAGAGAGAAGAGACTCATCTCACTCGCCCGCTCGTATTATCTATCCCATAGAGTGAATAGATAACACTCGCTCTACTGAACGGTCGCTCACTACTCATACCTCGTTCGCTCCCTAGCTGCTACTCGGGCACTACTCATGCCCCGTGCCCTCGGTACGCTCAATCGGCGCTTGCCTTGGGTATATCACAAGGAAAAGAAACAAAAGCAACAAGACAAACAACAAGACAAACAACAAAAACAAGGAACAAAACAACGTTCGACTTGCATGTGTTAAGCATATAGCGAACGTTTCTTTTGAAACTATTTCTCTTCAGCGAAGCGAGCGTTAGCGGTAAGTAAGGGAAGCTTCTGTATAGGTAATAGAAGTGGCGTGGATAGACGAAGAAGTTATCTAGTTGGAAGAGAGAGCAGGGGGGGTTTTCGTCGGGGATGTTCCGGTATAACTAATCGGATTGCCGTTTGTCTGGGGATCAAAATAGGCGCATGAAGTGAAGAGGAGAGGTGAGGAATTTGAATGGAAGCACACGGTAATAGATTCTGTATATATTGACAGTTTGACTATTTTGATATTTGTTGATGATGTCAATGAAAGAGTGGCTTATTCATGTATTTACTCTTTCCTTTCAAAAGCGAAAGATCTCAATATTCAAGTTGATCCGGGTACCCTGAATCCGGACCAATCTATTCATTATAAGGATTTGGGAACACTAGTTCTTACAGAAGAAGTCATTATTAGGAGATATGACGACGCGTGATGTTTAATTGATCTTTCATTATTTATTGCAGATTCGAATTGTAAGCGTTTGTGCGGGCTGAGCTTTCATTTCAATAGAAAATGCAAAATCTGCCTGGTTGAACTAAAGGGAACACTAATGCTTGCTGAACGTATAAAGAATAATGTTCATGGTACCAGTGGAGAGAATGGAAGGAAAGTGGTAGAATAAGAAGGATAGGTTTTTCTGTATCTATACCGAAAGTGGAATGTGGCTAGTGTGCTTGGGTAGGCCTTTGAAGCTTCCATGTTCTCATATATCTGGCCGGGTATTCAGTGCCTTATCCAACAGAAGGGAAAGCCTACCTAAGAGAGTATTACCCTTTTGTCTTTCATCTCTGGTTGCGAAGCAGCTCTCTGGTGGAGAAGCTCCGGGCCTTGGCTTAACAGTTCGGCTCAACACTTCGCATGCATGATCATAGGGGATTTTCGACTAATGCTTTCCGGTCGACCTCTTGGCTATTATCCTAACCATCTTCTCTGGAATCTTCGCATTTCACGAGGTAGGGACCGCGAGGAAGTTCCCTTTTTTCACTGGCTGTTCTTAACTGGCCAGAAGTAGTTCAAACAGCTTATAATGAATCCGTAAAATGCACATAATATTTCAAGTCATGAAAAGCAGTTACCGGGGAAACATCCGAGTGTACAATTTCAATAGGAGGAGAATAAACATTAGAAGAGAAAGAAAAAGTCAGAACATGAGCCTTTGCTTTACAACAATCTCCACAAAGCGGGAATTTCTTGCTACTAGAAGAAAGAGCCCACCCCTGTTCTGTGGCGGATAGGCGGAGATGGAATTAGAGGAATGAACTTGAACAACGTTCCTTCCCCCTTGACCCCCAGTTCCTTACCTGAGTCAATATAATAGGAATCAGGATTCTTGAAAGTGAATCCTTAGTTAGTGAGATACTTCCTTAGAGCAAATTCTCCTCGATCGGAAGAACTTCAACAAGATTCAAAAACGATCAAATGGGTATAAACTCCCAGAGTAAGACTTCTCACTAGGGGACTAATACGCTATCTTATCTCCTTCTCTTCTTGGCATCTATTATTTCATATCTGTGTCAAAGAGCAACGATTCTAAAGCTCTAGGGCGGGCGGCTGAGAACATAGAATCGTGCACAGTAGCAGCCATACTAGCCCCAGCCCGACGAAGGACGGTCCCGAAGACGGAAGGGTATGGGTGACAAGCACACGGGTCAACTGTCCACTCCCCCTGTTTTGTTTGTAAAGTCGGCGGTGAGGTTCTGCTTGAAAGAATGGCTGGAATAGGCAAATCTGAAATGGGATAGTTAGTCTTTATCAATTCACGGAACCGGGGAAGATGCCTGGCAGAGTCAATAAGGCGTGGATTGATGAGGAGGTTTGTGTTGCTTTGACTCGATGAAGGCGGGTTCGCTCGCTTGGTGTATCTGCCTGAGTTTCCGGAACAACGCATGACTGATCATTCCGTATACGCTCCAAGAACGTAGAGAGAAACTTCAGCTCTTCAGTAGTAGGGCTCGAGCTCGAAAAGAATCTTCTTCTTACAGCTGGAGCTAGTGTATAATTTCTATGACCTACTAATGTCAATTCCATACGAACAAATATAGAGAAATAAGAAAAGGTACTCATTCTACGGCTGGCAAATCTTGTGTAATTCAAAAGAGAAGTTCGAACAGCGGATGCAAAGGGAAGAAATCAATACCCTATGGCATTTGATACTGGATGCGTTCAGGTAACCAAAATGAATGACAAAGTGCTCGTGAGTGTAGCTTGTAACTCTTGAAATGGAGGACCAATATCAATCTTCTGTTCATTCAAAAGCCTCTTTTACTTCGTTGTGTACTTGGAACTTCTGGACTTGATCTGCATATTTTACACCTTCTTCTTGATAGATCTAATATTCAACATCCTTGCTCTTCTAGAGAAAGCAGCGGATTTCACTAAACTTCTGATTCCCACACTCATCCCTTAGTATAACGCGCATACCGCAGCGCCAGAATTGAAATTGTGAAACTACTCAAAGAATTCTAGTTACGTTGGTTGGAATAGGAGGCTTTCCTTGAACTGATTCCCACTTGCCTATTTCTCTCTTTTCTTTAGCAGCTCGTGGTTGAAGTTTCAAAGGCCAGCATGGACCGATTGGCAAGGCGTAATAGGTTCAGTGAATAGCAGTATTTCCACAAAGAGTATGTACGTAGCGATGTATAAGAAGTAGTTCTCGCACATGTATCAGTCTAGCTTTATGTTTCGTTTACCTCGAGCCATGAACCTTCTATCTTTTGCCTGTTCTCTCCTACCTGGATATGTTTCGGCGCCTCAACCATCTTGATATAATTGGTACATAGCTTGAAAGGGGCGCATTTACTCACACTCCTTCGTTGACGGCTTTGTTACGAGGAAGGATCATATCAATACCACACACATCTATTCTTCTCACTTACGCCCGTCTTTACTAGAGCGGAAGCCTGAATAGGAAATAAAGTATCTGTTCCAATTCTGAGACCAGATAGGCTTGACGCCAGCCAGACTGATTTGCTTTTAGTGTGTACTCTGGTTTCAGAGTCTTAGGAGTTTCCTTCCTCTATGAATCTTAGGAATGATTAGTACCTTTTCGTACCTGGCAGTAGTGCATTTGCCCGACTCTGCCGGCAGTACGTACTTCATTTCCAAGGTGTGTTCGCATATACGAGAAGTTCACTATTTCAAACAGATCGGAAGAGGATTCGAATGCAAAATTCACATTACGTACGCGTACCGAAGTTAATTAATAGGAAAAAAATTCGGTGCACCACGGCACGAAGTAGGGATACCGTTTCAAGGATGTAGGACCGGTCAAGTAAAGTACCTCATTTTCTCGTGTCTAGTCTATGGGCCCAACCGACATGCCTGATGTGTGCTTCCCTATTGATACAAATTCCCATTTTTCTGTTTCCTGTTCTATCTGACACGGCCTATCGGAACAGCAAAGTCAACCCCTTTGACAGTATCATTCCTTTCAAACAAACTCTTGAGAAGACAGTACAATACATGAAGCTTTTGTCGTAGAGAATACAACCAATGAATATGCCAAAAAGTCCGACTTTCTTATGACCCTTTCCTCGAAGTTCGAGTCGAAGTCGAAAGAGAGAATAAGCTTCCCGCTCTAAGGCGATCAGGTCATAGAGTCCCCTATCTCTGTCGGTCTCGTACCCCAAACCTTAAAGCAACTCCAAGAAGTTCACAAGAGAAGAACCGGTAAGTCAAGCTTCCTAAGACTCCGATCCTGCATTCATTACCGGATTTCTTACCTCATAGCTTGACTCCTAAAGTAGCATTTGCAAATGTCAATGTTGACCGAAGGCTGACTTTCCTCAAGCAGCGTCTTTTCTTTAGCTTTCGAGTATAGTAGTTGCGTTTCGGTGGGCAAGCAAGCAGAGACGATCGATCAGAGCAGTTCAGTGAAGAAAGATAGGATTTTCTCGTGTGGATTAGTTGAAAAACGTAGAATAGGGATTTCAGAAGTAAAGTCCTTTGAGCGCATACTCCTTCCTGTTCAGCCTTGGCGGAATACGCGCAGCTAGTCCTCTTTCTATTGGAGGAAAAACGCTATCTTCTTTGATTTTGATATTCTCACTGCTTGCAATCATCTTCCTATTGGTCTTGGGTTCACCCAGTATTACGCATATCGAATTATTTTTCTAGAAAAGGATTCTCTGGCAAGTTGACTTGAACAATGTAGTCGTCTGATGTGGGATGTTTAACGCAGCGCTGCCATACAAAGCCAGTCTCTAAGCGTGGATTTCATGTTACCCAGATTGAAGAACCTCACCGTCGGTATTCATCTCTCCCAACTTTCTTCACTAACTGCTTGTGCTTCGGCATAACAAAAGACGTGTGCTTTCTGAACTCATCGAAAGGATCTCAGACGAGGGTCGTAGGAAGACATCCAATTACTACTCTGATTCTCACAGCGCGATCATGACAGGCCTTTTCTAGATTTTTGGAGTGAAAGAATGTTTCTACCGACACAACGATTAGTTGAAGTGAGGAGCGAAGCCCAGAGGTCATAATAATTGGGGAATGTTTGCTCAGGTAGGCCTGTTCTCGTCTGATGCGTTATCGCCACATCCTCCACGAAAGAAGCCCAGCCCATGTATTGATAAAGGATTTTGGACTAATCAATACAATAATGTTACCCTCCACATGGGTTTTTTATGTCACGGTGAGTGATTCTAAACGTTTCCACTCTGGGCGAACTAGACCCTCATTTGCAGTAGGTAATGCTATAAAGTCTCCACAGTAGATGCAGAAGGTTTTGGAGATAATGAGAAGACGCTAGCTCTCGACGTCTTAGTATTGCTCCAGAAAGCTATGCTGGATGCTCAGGAAACTATTATCTGTGAAACTGAAACTACAACTACTAACGATAATGATTCATAGGAAAGTTCGAGTAAGGAACGAAGGAACTCTACTACTGGGATGAAAGGCTGATATCTCTTTATGTGCTACTAACGGTTTGACTCGTTCTGGTATTCTTGAAAAATCAGAACTTCCCAACTTCTTCACTTCAAAGAGAAAGGTTAGGCAAGAGTACATCAAAACGAGTAACAGACCTATTCCAAATGGCGATGTTTGCAATGTCACTACAACAGAGACTTTTTTGATTGAGTGAGGAAATCAACTTCTAAGAAGAGGAAATATACCTCGAATATTTGCTTGCCAAATTTGCTTTCTCATAGTTAGGTGGCACCCATGGAGCAGTGGGCCGACCTCACACTGCAGCTTCGAAAGCAGGCTAGGGCGGGTAATAATCTGAAAGTGAATCATCAACCACTCATTTAGAAGCCACTCATGCAACACGGTTTCAGTCAATCCATCCTGACCTCTTTTCCTACCTTGAGGATCGCAGGCAGCCACCCATCCTTTGCATTTGTTGAGTTTGGGAATAGATGAGGATTTAGGTTCCCTTCAACATACCTTTAAGTCGTAAGCCCTTCTATCTGCTTTTGCCTTAATATTCAGTTGGTTTGGAGTTGCAGTGTTTGTTTCCTTATCAGTATAAAAGGTTAAGTACTATTCTCGGCCAAGCCTCGGGAATCCAGCTATTTCAGCCTCATTTGATCTTTCTGGGCTCAACTTGGCGGAAAAGCAATTGGCTCGCTAGCCGGATGCTTTCCTGGGTTGAAAACAGCGAGATGAACTCGCCGAATGAAATAAGAGAAAAACGGGGTAGACACATGCATGGATATTTGCATGATTAGAAAAAACATATGCTCCCTGGGTTCGGTCCTCTTTCTCATCGAAGCTTTCTGGTCGCAGAAATCAGTATTGACCCAACGAAAAGAAATCATGGTAGAAGCTTCTATCCCTTTCCCCAGTCGACCTTCAGAGGCCCTAGGCTGATAAGCCAATCTAGACCTAAGATCCGGGCATCTCCCCTCCCTTATTTTCCCTTCTTCTTTCTCAACTTTCAAGCTCTTGCTCCATCTGTCGCCTTGGTTGGGGAGTCGTACCACGAATACAGATTGGATTCTCAGCCTCATTTCATCTCCTGAAAAAAGCGCTGAGAGGGAATTTTGGCTTTTTTTGTGAGATTTTTTCATTAGGCTTGCTTCTAGGGAAGGTAGGGCTAATCCTAATTACTGGTTTGAGATGGGGCACCTCGGAAATAGAATCTCATAGATAGACTGAATGTGAAGTGAGAATTGCAAGTGGTTGTTCGTGATGACATAAATATAGAAGAACTTTCAGAAGTATATACGTGTTATGTAGATTAGAAAGAACTCTGTCTTGCCCATTTGGCTCTCTCTCATAGGCGATTGGGAGGGCATATGTTGCAAGAGAAAATACCAAAAAGGTGCAAGTGTTCCACTTTTCTTGTTCAAGGTGACCTCAGATATGTTTTTTGGACCTAGATATTTGATCCTAATATTCCTGAATCAATCCAAACTTGAATGTTCACAGCTCAAAAGAGTTTAATACGAGGTGTACAAAAATTCTAGGAGACTTGTCCAACTTCCTCATTTCTTGAGCTCGCTCCAGTGCTATCGCTACATGAGCTTTTTAACGGGAATAGGTGGGTATTTTTCAACCATCTTCAAAGAGTATATGTACTTGACAGCATCTAGGTTTATCCCCTTTTTTCTCATCCTATCTCTTAACTCAGTACCCGGAGGGCAAAACATCTCGTATTAGTTAGAAATCCCCTTGCTTTACAAATACCACTAGCATAACCAAACACATTCCTTTGACTAACAATTGAACGAGCTACAGGCCCTACCCCCCCTTAACAGCTTTCTTTCCTTCTACTGAAACTGCCGGTAACTCGATACTCCGCCACTACTTTGAGTGTTTAGGGAGGCATACTTTTCCAGCAGCTTTACACAGACAAGAGGGATGATAAGCTACTCTCTTTATAGGAGGTTCTGTAACAAAAGACTGTGAAATTGCTACACGAATGACTTGTCCTCTTTGACTCATTTGACTTTGATTTTGACTCCCTTTAATATTCATGACTCTGGCCGCAGACATACTTGTATCAAAATCAGATAAGTAGGGTGGTCTATTGTTCATTCTGGTGTTCCCGGATCATCAGGTTCAGAGCAGACATTGCTTGACTCTTTGTACTTTGACTGGTATAAGGGCGGAACTCTTTTTTGCTCGTCACTACTTAACAGCCTCACTCTTACTATGCTATGAGGCAGTGCCCCACTTTCGAGATTTCATGCTACTACTATATATAGTGGTTCTATTTCAGCTCAGTTTCCGCATCATATGAGAATGAAATGAATGAATTAATTAGTACATTTGAAAGTAAAATGAAGAGTGGACAGATAGTTGTTTTTAGCGATGATAGGCAGACCGGTCAGAATTTGTATCGACAATAAGTGTTAACATTGTTGGATGAATATAGGAATCGTGCTCTTGATGGAAGTGTAATGTATGAACTGCAGATGAAGATTTAGAGTAAATCACTAGAGAACTTCACTTACCCATCGATAGCATAGAGAAGGTTCCCTGGTATAATGTATAGATTAGTGAAAAATGACAAGAGATCAGCCAAAGAGTACATTCTTATGAGCAAGGGCCCTCTGTCAGAATTGGAACTGAGTTTTGTAAATGCCATCCATGGATCGATATGAATTGGAAGTGTTATGTCTCAAAGTGTGCGAATTGTTCTTGAGTGATATCTAAGAGTAAAGCCCTGTGAAAACATCAACTTTCTTGTCCCAGCTGGCTAAGCATATCTTGTTTGCTATGGATGTGATAGCATCACGTAAGAATGGAAAGGATGCTCTTTCATAGTTGGAATCGAATCAGACTGAATCCGAGGTTTCTCTTAAGAAGAAATCATCGTCGAAAGTGAGTCAAAAGAGTGTTGGAAAAAAAGGTGGAAGAATTGAATAGAGAGAAGGGATGTTATCATATTGCTGCATTGTTGATGGAATTTTTGATAGAGCGTGGTGTTATTGGAATGGTTTCAGGTATCAGAAAAGAGGGGGGGCAACCTTTGTCAACTTCATGCCGAAAATGTATGCATCTATAGCTAGCTGGGATTGCTGTGACTGTCTTGTCGATGAAATAGCTATCGTTCATTAGTAATGCTCTATGTGCCAGCCAAAGTACCGGTTTGACAACATGATGAATCTTATCAACTTCTTTATATCCACTTCATCCGGTATAGTCAATATAGAAATATGCTGAATGGGAGAGAATACTTTAATTAGACAAATGAAAAGTGCCATTTGTCAAAGATGGGACCACAGAGAATCTCGACCGAGGGAGCCGTACTCGGACGAGCCAATCACTGCAGAAAGAACTTATGCCGAGGACACGGAACATGCTATCACACACCAGGACACAACACACAAAGCTATAACATTGGACACCGCTACTGAGCGTACTGGCTCCTTTTGAAAAGAAGTGACACATTCAGTGTTTGATTTTCAACCCGCACAGATAGAACGGAAACAGCCAATGGTTAAGCACGAACTTATGCAGATTGCCGACCGAACGGGACCCACTATGAATACTTTAGGAACATACAGAGGCATTCCTCTTAGTACTATATTAAACAGAGGTCTACTCATCTTTCTTGGGCTTGGTAGGATTCGGCAAAGCTTTGATCGTCAATTCAAAACTTCTTTCGTTTTGCATGGCCCATTCAGGGAGTCGCTCTCTTACTTACCGATGAACTATACACCTTCAGGACCACTACCTCTTACTCCTTCAGAAGCCACTCTAGTCACTCTTCGGAACCTGACGCATCTACCTAAAGAATCTTCTTAACTCAAAGGAGAGCACTTCCTAAACAAATTTGCTTATCACACCTTTCTTTTCTTTCCCCTCACATTATAGTCCTTGAAAAGGATCCTTTCTCTTCTCTAGTGCCTATGAGATATAGCTCGATAGGTTACCCCTAGTTTATTATCTTAGAATAGTTTTTCCCATCGATTTTGTTAGTGTAAGCCTACCTGGGTGACCCTTTCACTTTGGCTTTTCTTTTAGCTGAGAGAGAGGGTTCATCCATCACAACAATTGCTTTCGCTGGAATAGAAAAATGTACTATTTATTGATCCCCCTCGGTTGCCCGAAAAAGAGGCTTCTATTCGTTGCCATCCTTCTTCTGGCCTGTCTCGGTAAGTGGTCTTGCAGGTCTGCTGCTTCAGATTCATCGAGCAATAAGAAGCTCATGATTTGGTATGCACTAGATGAAGCGTCCATACTAATAGGTATTGAATTTTCCTCTCGTACTCGCTGTCGAAGATAAGAAAAGATAAGATAAGAGAAGAGAGGGCGAAGCTTCAATTCTTTATGAATTTCTCTTGTTCGTGGATTTCATCGTGTAATTTTCAGGGCAACTTGTATAAGAAACATGGAAGGCTCAAAGCCTTGCCTAGGGCAAGATGGTGTAACTTAGTACTTGACTTGCATTTCGTTTTTCCAGTTCAATCGGGATCCAACTCGTACACATTGGAATATTGGACTTAGTTCATGGAATAGTGTGTTAAAAGATTTACCAATTGACTGACTTCTTGGAGTTAAGTACTAGCTAGTTTTTGACCTAACTCAGCCTGGAGTCAATTGCGTACAAAAAGTCATATAGCGGTGAGAAATAGCTTTTTTCCTCTTATTGGCCGCCCAAAGTAGTAAACCCCGCCTCTCAAGCCCTTTTGAGCTTTGACTCCCCCACTGGGCATAGAATTGATAGAATATAACTTACTTAGCCCGCGCGTGCCTATTTGATGAGCCTGCTCCAGGCTCTCTCGCATTGTTTCATAAGAATCTGCATTACTCTTTTGCTCTCATGTTTTTTCCTCAATTGCATTTCACATTGTATAGTTTGATTCGAGTCAAGAAAGAATCGATGTTATAAGCCCTAATCCGCTAGCTTCTATTTGTCCACCCTATCAAATACCTGGAATTTACCCTCTGGAGAGTGAATCTCGTACCTGGCTGGCTTTGATGCGGGTTCCTGGTCATTCAGCTGCTGCTACTTACTTGATGCGTGTACTTCCAGGTTGGAGTTCTTTGACTTTCAAGTTAATCAACTTATTGGACTGGACTGAGTTCTTCGAATAGTTGATTTATGCGAGTTCATTGAAAGACTTAGTGGACCCAGTGAATTAACTTACTCATTGGGATTTCTATATTGAACCGGGGGATATGCCTAACTATTTTTCGGCTTGCATTCCGTTACCAAAAAAAGAGAAATGAGTATTGAAAAAATAACACGAGATAGTGGTTTTGAACCTGTGCGCCAGAACAAGAAATGTTTCGCCCACTCAATCTTCAACCGCATGTGTGCCTATTTTTCATTGTTCCTATGACTGTGGCCTATCGAGGCATAGATAGAAAGAGTCACGTTTTGAAGATCGAACACTGCAAGCCACTAGTGCTTAAGATCATTTAGGGGTAGAAGAACGCATCTTTTTTCTCAAAATCCTTACCGGATTGTTCTTGAAAATAGCTGAATGGATGTATTACACCCTGGAATTGAAAGAAATTCAAGAACGATGAAAGCATTTTGCGTAGTCAAATCACTATGTTCTTAGAGCATGGATCAAAACGAGAAAACAAAGCAGCAAAAGCAAATCTATCCAGAACCACGGCTCCTTAACAGCGGTCTCTTGGTGTAGAATATGTAGCATTACATTGAAACCTCAAAAGAAAAAAACAGAAGAAGCTTAATCACTACTGTATTTCTTCATACCTATATGGATAATAGAGCGAATGTTGATTACCTCTCCGAGTCTCATATCCCCCGAAAGTAATGCCCCACTAGACATGTTCATGCAAAAGTATGCACCCGCATCTCCATCAGGAGGCAACTTACGGTCAACCAATTTACGATACCAACGATCAAGATATAGATACACACCGGTGCTGATGTCCCACGTAGTTCGGGACGCAGTACTTCTTATTGGATATAGAGGAGATGGATCATAAAAAAGATCAACTGCGCGCAACGTATCGGCTTACGGAAATGCCCATTTTTCACTACCACTTCATTGCCACGCTGCTCTTTGAACTGCAAATAGGTAATAGGCTCAATGAAAAGTACTTCCTGCTGTCCTACTGCTTGCCTAGTACCAGTGCAAGTTACTTATGAATCGACATCATCTCTAAGCTCAGGGCTTTGTTCTAGGTCAAGACCCAAGCTTCATGTGGGTCCAGTGGGGCTTGCCTTCAGTTGTCGTGCTTTTGCAGGTGGCTTCAGTGGTGCTTTGTACCCAACTTCTGGTGTAATGGTGGTACTAGTGAGGCCAGCAATTAGAGTTTGGAAAAGCTAAAAAAGGGTCCAAGACCTCTTACTTGCTAGTACCTTGAAATGCAGATAGCATGAAGCGAAGAGGGCTTGTTCATACTTATCTTACCTGGCAATGCACACTGACAAAACTCATAGTATGGATTCAGTATCATACCTGAACAGTTTGACTCTTTTTGTTATCATTGCTGGATGGATCTAGGTTGAACCGATTTCTCTCTCAATTTGTTAAACCTCCTGAAGAATGGCATCTAGTGTTCGAGGTGTGAGATCAGGTATTTCAGATTCTAAAACAAGACAATGCAGTATACCATTAGTAACATTCAACAAGTGCCTAAAAACATATCATATATATGATTACCTTGTTGTTTCACTGGAGTGCTCTCATTTGCAATGGGCCCAGAAAGAAAGGATGCTTCGAATTTGACACGAGCTATTTTCACTCGAGTAGATGGTGAAGAGGAAGTGGCTATAAAACCGGAATTTCTCAAATTCGCGAAGCTACGAACGAACCCTTCCCAATTCATGGCATGCTTTATGCACCTTTGCAGGTGGAGTTGTAGCGAGCTTACATATAGTTCTTTACTTATTTCAATGGATGCGTCTTCTCTTCTAGCGCTTACCAAATAATGTCTTACTTTCTATTGGATCTTGACCTAGGATACAGTACTCACCTTCTCAGGGATTTGATGGGGCGCGATGACACTATAAGTGCTCTTTACACTTATCTCCTTAATGATGCAAAGCCTCATCCGTAGAAGATGTTAGGTCTCTTTTGTTTTATGCCAGCCATAGTCAAAAGTGATCAAACCGCTTTTCCCTCAGTAAGACACTTTGAAAAGTGCCACTTTTGATACTTCCCTACCGAGAAAAGGAAGAAACCCACTTTGCCCTCAGTAAGTGCATTTTGCAAATGCACTTTTTATGCCAGCCTATATGCAAAACGACTACTTTTGGTCATACAATCAGATACTCACCTTAGGGAAAATAGACAGTAGGACGTTTTGTACCATCCTCAAGTGTTTCTCATGCTCCTCCTCAGTCTTGTAGAAAATCAGTATGTCATCAATGAACACCACCACGTAGTCCTCAAATTGACGTAGCATGTTATTCATTGTCTCCATGAAGTCAGGAGGTGCATTTGTCAAACCACATGACATAACTCTGAACTCATAATGCCCATGCATGGTGGCAAATGCAGTCTTCTCAATATCTTCCTCTCTTACCGGAATTTGATTCTAACCAGAGTGTAAATCAATCTTGGAAAACTCCCTAGCACCCTTCAGACGATGAAACAACTCATCAATGCGGTGTAAAGTATACTTGTTTTTGATAGTCACTGCATTCAACCCACGATAATCCACACACATGCGCCAACTTCCATCCTTCTTCTTGGTAAAGAGAACCGGAGCTCTCCAAGGCGACACACTACGCCGAATCAACTTCTTGGACAATAGGTCATCTAATTGTTTCTTCAACTCTTCTTGAAAAGGTCGAGACAAACGATATGGTGCTATTGAAACCGGTCTAGTACCATGTATAAGATCAATACGAAACTCCACCTCATGCTTGGGAGGCATTCCTAGCAACTCATCAGGAAATACCTCAGGGTAGTCTCGAACCACACGAATCTCTTCAATCAACAAAGCCTTTGTTGGCTTCTCAGCTAAGGTCCAAAGATGATATTCTCCGAGAGGCACATCGCTCCCATTACACCGTACATCCAGGTGAAAATAAGATGTATCAAGATTGAAAGAAGAACTACTGGTGGAAAAGGATGAAAGTGGATGTGGCAAAGTATGTGGCATCATGTGGAGTATGCCAGCGAGTTAAGGCTGAGCGTAAGCGCCCTGCTGGAAAATTGCAGCCATTAGAGGTTCCTTTGTGGCCCTGGGATGATGTTACTATGGATTTTGTGGTTGGTTTACCACGTACCCCAAAGGGGAAGGATGCTATTTGGGTTGTTGTGGACCGTATGAGTAAGGTAGCACATTTTCTACCTATTCGCTCTACAAATTCAGCAAGTGACTAGGCTCCTATTTCCATGCGAGAAATTGTGAGGTTGCATGGAGTACCTCATACTATTGTTTCAGATAGATATGCTAAATTGGGTTCCAAGTTCTGGGAGAGCTTGAAGGGTGCCTTGGGTACTGATGTGATGCTTAGCACTGCTTTTCACCCTCAAACGGATGGTCAATATGAGCGTACTATTAAACCCTTGGAGGATATGCTAAGGTCATGCGTTCTATCTTGGAAGGGCAGTTGGGATGGGAGGAGCATTTGCCACTTGTGGAATTAGCCTACAATAACAGTTATCATGCTAGCATTCAATGCGCACCTTTTGAAGCTCTTTATGGAAAGAAGTGTCGATCACCCCTTTGCTGGGATGCAGTGGGTGAGAAGGCAGTTCTAGGACCAGATTGGGTTCAAAAGACAACTGAGCGTGTGGCTTCAATTCGACAACATATGCTAGTTGCGCAGAGCAGGCAGAAGAGCTATGCTGATGTTAGAAGGCGAGGCTTGGAGTTTCAGGTGGGAGATCAGGTACTTCTCAAGGTAACTCCTACCAAGGGTGTTGTGAGATTTGGTACTAAAGGGAAGCTTAGCCCGAGGTATATTGGTCCATTTCCAATAGTGGCACGAATTGGAAAGTTGGCATATCGATTGGAACTACCGGAGTCGATGAAAGGTGTGCATAATGTGTTCCATGTTTCCATGTACAAAAGCCAAGCAAAAACGTATGCGCGTATAGATCACAAAAGGTCTGTAGATTTTCTCTTTCTTTATTCCATCCTTTTCTTTCCAAACTTTCTTAAGCGGAAAGAAAGCAAGTTCTTTCTAAACTAGCCTACTAAGCCATGCATCTAACTTGCCTAACGTCACTAGAGTTTCAATAAGTATTTTTTTCTTCTTCTTACTTACCCGTACTACCAAAGCAAAGACTGAGATTGAGTAGAATTTCTCAACTAGGAGCCGAGACAAAACCTATTCATTATTGCAAGAAGGAAGGTAAGTCAAGAAGCCAACGGATTAGATAGAAATAGGCTTGGTCAAGTGCTGAAAAAAGAGGTGACCCGAACGAATGATTGAAATCCCACGAGTGATTTATCATAACAAAACTGTAATTTCATCGGCCTTAGCGGAGTCTATTAGCTCATGTTGCCCTTCGCACTGGCGCTCTCACTATATTAGCATGAAACTGAAGCTGAAAGTGGACAAATCAAGTTGGGAAATTCTTGGTATGGTCCTGCCCTGGTGGAAAAGAGAGCTGAGTTCCTGGAGGAATATTTTAGATACTAGGCCTAGCAGTTTGATCTCTTCAAAGGTATATGACTTTGAAGTATCAGTCCCACTACACAATAGTAGCTATTTCAACATGTCCACTGACATTTCACTTTACCGCCCATACAATTCAAGCGGGGGTGCCAGTTCATTGAATTTGAGTTTGTCCCTTTAAGCTCTTTTCAAGCCCCTTCCTCTTTTGCTTCTCTCTTCCTTGCTTCGCCCTTCTCTCTTTTTCTTTTCCTTCTTCTATGCTTTTGTGCCTTCTTGTTGGTATTGCCCGGGCAGTCTATCATCTTTGGGTGTGCACTTCTTGCTAATTAGAGTCCGTCAAGTTATGTATGGCCCGGTGGTCAGCAGAAAGGAGATATCAGCTTTATTGCGAAAGAAGGTGTTTGACAACTGCGTCGCTTTCTTACGGGTGTGCCGCACCGGCGCAGCAGGCAGTGCCTTGGAAGTGTATGTATTGGATGCCAAAAGGGCCGAGTCGTACGAACAGAAACATGACTAAGGATGTCCTCAGACATGACGCAAGATGCAAACGAATTGGATGAAGATGAGGCGATGATGGCGATTGAATACGTGAAATCCTCAAAGAGTGAGTGTCTCAACTTATTGGAAGGCGCCACTGGCTGTTACTTTTCTTTATCCTCCCTCCATTAAGGGGGTCGTAAATGCCCTATTCTTTGATAACTGACTATAGTGTTTCGTCGAGGCGACGGCCACCTGCTTACAACCAATCGACTTCTTTGACTGCTACTGCTGGCGTAAGTGGCATATTCAGGTGGGCAAACTTCTTTCTTTCGGAAATTAGAACCGCCATGCGGTAAGCAGTTGTAGCTTCAAAATCCCAGAATGCAGCCAATTGATCACACTGCAGTAGGAAACACGCTTCCCTGGCAAACGAGCTTTTAGGTAAAACTTGGTAGGTAAGACCCGGGAATCTTCGCTCCAGTGAGGCCTCTACTTCTTAAAAGGGGGGGAGCCGATTGGAGTTCAAAAATCACATGTGTGAAATTCCAATTTCTACCTTGATCACCCTCAGCTATCCGCGTACACTCAAAAGGTGAACCAATCATATCTGCAAGTAATACGCCATTCCATTTTTTTGATAGAAATTTGTGGTCCCTTGAAATGATAGTACTTACTCTTTCTATCTTTACATACCTGCAGCTGTTGTTCTTCCTTGATCGGAAGCGTAACTGGAATCTTCCTATTATGATTGCTTGATTGGGGAATTCGGACTACTAGTTTGCCTTTTGGTCAGGGCCAATATTTCGAAATTAATTTGCCGTGATTCGCTTCGCGCCTTGCGTGGAATGGAAGTTTTTCTTTGCTTCCTTTCTTAATCACTGGACTTGCCATGGCTTAGAGCTCTAAAGCACCCAGGAAATTGGCAGTTTCAAAGTATCTACCTACAGAGTACTATCTCTATCTTGTCTTGTGGATGGTTCATTGTGATCGTTACGAACCAACCAAAGCACTTCTTATTCGCGCGTACTGGATAGAAGAGGCTGCTATTTATACCTGTGCGACTGGGAAGGCAAAGCTCAATCGAAATTACAATGAAAAGGCTCCAAAAAAACATTCGAGTTTTCTATCTATAAAAGCACTTTTTTGTCTTTCAACTAGGCGAGGTGCAATCCTAGTTGTGTGTAACTAACTGAACCAACAAAACAAAGTCAATTGATGGTAGCAGTAGTGTAGGACGAGATAAAGAGAAGATGAACTACAGCCCACATGTTACGTACCACCCACCAAGACCCAGAAGAGTCAAGCTGAATAGGCCAGTATGGGGTGACCCCAACAAGCAAACACGATGAAGACATGTGAAGGAAATGGACGCCCAATCACACCCCATAACCTTTAAATAGCAGTAGAGTCTCCAAGACCCACAAACAGCAAATATAGGTCTTTAGCCCCGGTAAAAGGCCACCTTTATCCAAAGGAATAAATAGTCCAGGTACAGGAACCAACCATCCAAGCGTAGGTGCATGTATAGATTCGTTACTAAATCCGGAGGACAATATCAAATATCCTTAAGGGAAGTACAGCTATTGAGAGAAAACATCCACATGTTACGTACCTACCCAGCACGAAGATGAAAGCGGAGTCAAAACCCCACGCCACCGATGAGAGTCGTGCCGAATAGCCCTGTTCAAGTCAGAGTAAGCCGAGGAATACATGTGAAGTGAAACAACTCAATTGAATGGAAGCTTCTTTTGTGTTATTTTCTCTATAAGAGGACTAAAGTTGTGCTATGTACGTAACCGCCACTATTTGACTTTTTCTTTCTTTATAAAAAAATATATAATAGGTATGTAAGGCATGAAAGCCTCATAACACGTCTGTCCGGGTCAACGAAATGGTGTAACAAACCAAAGTATGTAACCGGGAAATGCACTAAAAGGAATTTCTTTGCCACCTCAAACTCGAAATAGGACACGGGTCGATTTGAAACCTACTACTTTGCCCTCCGGGGGATCACATGACAAAGAGCCAGGCAGGGCAGATTAGTCAGCGGTTTGATCTTTCCCAGAAAGTACTTCCGCGATCCGAGCAGGCCTCTAATATTCCGATGCTTTAACTGTAATGTACCGGTGGATCACATTCCTATGCCTCATGCTTTCTCTCTGTCCCCGCGACCTGGGTCATGAGACGAATAAAGGAATAGAAGGAGTTCCTCCGGTTTAGGGCCAATGTAGAACTTCGAGTACCAAATGCAACATACTTGGATCTTCCCTGAAAATAGAGAGTCTGTCGGCAGCGATCAAAGTAGGTACGGCCCAGATTCCCTATCTCTTTTTTTATTTTCTAATCACGCGCGTGTGAGCTTCCCTACTTAAATAGAGGAGATCCCAACCTTCAATAAGCCACGGTCACTAGGAGAAATCTAGCTATTTCACTCCCTCAGCTCTTATCAAGCTGTATAAGCTAATGCTTTCCCGCTTATCACCTCCTTCTGAGCTATTCCCACGGGCAATCCCGCCGAGGCTAAGGTGTGGAACTATTTATTGTAAGAGTCGAGTAGTGATTAACCATGAGATGACTATCTACAACGTAGAGACTCTATCGTATTCAACTGGACTTATCCATTCGCGGCTTCGGTACAATATCATATATAGTCACAGTTGTGAAAGTTCATCGGTTCTTCCTAGCATCATCTGGAACTAGCATTTCGTCTTTGTTTCCAAGACTGGGTGGGGCTCTCGGCTATATCCTCTGCTTTTTCTTTCAAATTCCCCAGCTCCGGGATTAAGGTTTCTCCGGGCATTCATTGTAGAGTAGAAGGGGCAGCGCGGCTTGGACCCAAAAGAAAGAAACTGAGCAGAAAGAGCGAGCCTTGGAATGTAGAAACACTAGTGGCATAGGAAAAGAGGGATTCTTCGCTTTTCTATTTACTAAGTGAGGAACTGAACTATGGACCTACTACCTTGACGTGTAAAGCTACCTTACTTACCTGGCCCAGCTACTACTATCTATATTCCATGCCCAGGCGATGATCGAGCTAACCCACATCGGTGGAACCTAGCTGATAAAGTACTTCCTTGTTCCTTATCCTGCTGAAAGGACTGCTTCCCTCCAGTAAATGCCACTTTTTACACTATACTTCTTACTGCTTTTCTTATTCTTTCCTTCTTTGGTAATACGTTGGAGAGTCTATATCACCCGGCCGGTACAGAGCTACATTGGCACAATACACCCACTTGCTTGTGGGTTTCTTCCTTTCCATGTACTGATCCTTTACTTCCTTTACTGGAGCCATCCGTGCTTGTCCCCTCTTTTTTCATGAGGAACGACATAACCTTTCTTCTTTCTTATTCGTTCGTGACTACGATAGGGTTCAGTCGAGAATGTTCAGGTGACATAGAGGAGGAGAATATCAATTTCATAGATAATTGGCAGTGTTGTTCAGTACCGCCTTCTTTTATTCATTCTTTCGAGAGCGAGGTGCCCCACCTATTCAGTTCGGGAATGCCTTAGTGAGCGGAGTGCCTTTCGTGAAGCAGTAATAAACTCCTAATCTTCAACCTCCATTTTACTTTCTTGTGACAAGAAGCAGCTCAGTCAACAGCGAAGTTAACGGACCTGACTACAGACTTTTTCTCTTAGCTATTAGGTTAGGGATCGGTTTATTTAGCGCCTAAACGCCCCAAGCCAAGCTGCTTCAACCGAAGGAATGAGAGCAAGCAAGTCCAGGGTTTTTGTGCGAGTCACTGTTTTTCTCCAAGAAAATAGATCTTTGATACTAAAAAATGCCCTTGTTTGTTATCTTTCTGCCGGAACAGAGTCGTATTAAAAGGTAGCTTCCGATAGCTAGATAGATGAGCTATGTGTTTTTTGATCTACACAACCTTCCGTTCTATTAAGATCGATTGTTGCCGAGGTAGCTATAGAGTCCTCACACTAGGAGAAGGAACGAAAAGTAGCTCTACTGATAAGTGGAGGAACGAAAAGTAGCTCTACTGATAAGTGGAGGAACGAAAAGTAGCTCTACTGATAAGTGGAGGAACGAAAAGTAGCTCTACTGATAAGTGGAGGAACGAAAAGTAGCTCTACTGATAAGTGGAGGAACGACCGTCAAATCCACATCCAGCTTGGCAGGTCTTTGGAGTCAAAACTCCAGCCTCAGTTCACAAGAAATTGGTTGCCTGGCTTGCAGAGGTATTATAGGTGGTATAGTAAAGGTACAGCTTTTCTGACCGGAAAACGGTGTTTTGCGGGCCTGACTTTCAGTTTGACTAATGACATAGTCGAGCTTCTTTCTATCGGGCGAGATACCAAAAGATGATCCCTGCTTTCGTCTTCATCTGCCGGTTTTAACCAACTAGAAATCCATACTTTTATGTCAAACCCTGTATACCCACCGCCGTGGAGTCAAAGTCGGATTGATTGCGAGATCGTCCACTAACGTTGTGATGTCTCGACTTCTCATGATTGGGTCATTATTCTTAAGCATACTGGTTCAGGTGGAGCGAGTGGGGCCCGGTCGAAGGTCTCTCGCGACCTTGAAATAGTGAAAGCTCAATCCCAACTGGCCCTAGAGCTATTGCCAGATTGAATTGAAAATGAGCCGCAGTTCTTTCTTCTTTCAAACAAAGACGCGGTATTCACCTTCCCTAGACTAGAAGCGAGCTCTTTACTGATAGGGTACCCTAGGCTTTTATTCGAGGTTTGCTGAAAAACTGGCTAGTCTACCCGGACTTCTTTTTTCTAAACAACTCTTATCGTAGTAAATAGTTTCAGTGTTTTGTCTCTAATGAGTATAAATCGTTCAATTCAAACATGTAATTCGTCGAAACAGTGACCCAGCCCAACTCTTTGAAAGGCATACTAAGAACTCTTACCTCATAGCGTAGATAAAGGAAGCAAAGGTTGGAGATTGTAGTCGCCGGCTTGAAAAGCAGAGTTCTGCTACGCGAGCAAAAAAGTAGCCATTAATTAGAAAAAACTCCAATCCGGGCTAAAAAGTCCGATTCCAGGATGCCATCCCCATAAGTAACTGTTCCTCTCCAAAAAAGCCTGACGCTCGCCTCCCTCGCATAAGGTATTTCCCGGACTCGTTCGTGCTCCTTCACTTTCCTTCGGAAAGAAAGCTCCTCTCTATGAAAAAGCAATAAGCACTAGGCTATCCTCGACTCTGCTTACCGAGTATGATTTCTGGGCTGGGAAAACTTGATTGAAAATCAATATGTTCGTTCCCCCCGCATGATAGACATTTTAATAAGTAAATAGAATTTTCAATGAAAAAAGAAAAAAGAGATCAGAAAGGTATGCCAAAATGAATTAGTAAACACTTCACATAATAAACAGACCAAATTGCAAACCCATTTGTAAGATAAGTCGAATCCAGCACAACAACATCATGGAAGTAACGATAGGCAGCTCTACCTCGGCCATCAGCCCAAAGAACATTTACTAACTAGACGACCTCGAAGTTGTATGAGAAAAAGAATGGAGGATCCTTCATCATCTTCTTCTCAAAGTAATCCATCAAAACAGTTGCATCGTTACCGGGCAGTCGCTTAGCTTTCTCCCTTCTATACTTGTCAACTTTATTTCTAGCATCTTGACGGGTGAATGTAGCCTTCCCGTATCCACCAGCATGCTTAATGACAGTGGTAATATTCAACCAAGCGGGCATCGCATCATCATCATTTGTCTCCAATTCTTTCTTAAAACGAAGAGGGATTTCACGATATGTGGTACTCAGATATGAACTGTCTGGTGTTAACACATGATTGTGCTCCAAATTCACTTTAGTAATAACCCATCGATTTAGGAAACCTGGATCAGATATTGTTAACATTGCGTTGCATTCAGTACCAAGAACAGGCCTGTTTCTCTCTGGTACTGGCGGCACATCACTGTCCCTCTCTACCGGCTTCTTGTGTTTGTTGCAAGCAAAGGAATAATGGTAAAATGCACCAGCCCTTTTTGTGGTTTGACCTTTTCACAATACCAAAACCTTTTCTCAACCCATAATCTTTGTAGAACTGGTACACATCATCAGAAGAGTCAAATTACATACCAACCTCTGGTTCTAGAATCTCTGTGATACCTACATCATCGTATTCTGGATGGTCATCCTGTTGTGTAGCCTCTTGTGTACCCCCCTAATACACCCTCCTCTCTACCTTCTTGTATACCATCTTGTCTACCCTCACTGGGATTGTCACTTGCACCAAAAAGAGCATTGAAATCAAACTGAGGTCTTCGATTTTGATTCTCAGCAACAACCACCGAGAGACGTATTCAGATCAAAATCCTTCACAATCCTAACAAGAAACACAAATATAGTATAAATCAGGCTTGTTTTTACAGGAGAATTCATAAAAATGTAAAGACATGAAATAATTATGTCAGTCAGATAGTTCATTAAGTGCATCAGGTGTTTAGATATATATATATCCTAGGTGTTTAGATATATCAACACGTGTACATATCAGTCAAATAGTTAAGTGTTCATCATATGAATCAATCAGGAATGTTTATTTTGAAAAGCGTGACAAAAAAGAATTAGGTTTTGTTATGGAAAGTTTCCTGTCTAGAGTAGAACGTCCTATGAGAAAAAGAGTAGGACCATTTCTGAAGAAAAGAATCTCGGTCCGGATTTCTTCAGAGAATTCGTTCTTGTATTAGTTACTTTCTTCTTTGTTGCGTATTTCTTTGTATTACTCTGACTCTTGTTTAATCGAGTCAAATTCAATCAACAAAAGGACAGGTTGATGATTGATGTTGATTGGGTTTGGGTTCTGAGTAATAGCGGTATAATTCTTATTGTGTTTAGTGGTGAAGGCATACAGATTGCCTATTGTGACGGATCGTCCGAAGAATCTACAGCTCGGGTGGGGCCGAACCTCAATCAAAATCCAGCCCCTTCGGGTTCTGTAGGTTCTGCCTCTTCGGGTTTTGGTTATGCTACCTCGGCAGGCAGGATCTGAAGCGCCGGCTGCTCCGTCTTCGTCCTCATCGGTGCCAATGCAAGCAGTGGCTGTTCAGCCTGCTGGCGAACTTATTAAAAGGGTCCTCGCCGGGGAACTGTGGGGAAGAGAAACCTTGACACAAATTTCCGAATTGGAAGAGGATCTAAAGCGCGAGATGCACACTTTCTATTTTAGGAATAATTACATTAAATAGAACTTGATGGCAGCATTCAAGTCCCCTGATCGTTGCTTCATCTATGATCAACAAGTAGCAATGTTCATCAATGGAGGGACACACCTTTCCTCTACAGAGCTCTCAGGGCCAGCACGTCTAGAAGAACTCGCTGCTCTGAAAAACGATTTGATAACAAACAAGCACCGGTCCGTACTTGTGGATCGGTTTAGAACCTTTTTCATAAGTCCGCGAGCGGTGTGAAAGGAATAGCACTGAATTTAGAGAATGAAAATGTTGGGATTGTTGTCTTTGGTAGTGATACGGAAAAGAAAGCGAAGGAAGCGAACTTAGTCATAAATAAAATAATAAGAAAGGAGAAGAACGCGAGTTCAAGGCCGGTTTAGGGTTAGAGTTATGGGGAGAAGTGACGGATGAGGCAGTGGCATTATGGTGTGAGAGGCGTGAAGAGAGCAGAGAAGGAGAAATCGAGGAGAATCTCTGTAAAACGTCTTTCGTCGCTTCGTCTCCCAAGACTTCAGCGTACGTGGCACGACCCCATCCCTTGGAAAGAAAAAGATAGGACATATGCATGGAAAGAAAAATCCAGTATAGGTCTATTGAGAGGCATGAACCGTTGTAAGTCAAAGCAACTAGGTCAGTCAAGAGAAGGACCGCTTTCTGTGTCACTAAGTCAAGTCTCGGTCAAAGCACAGGGAGGAGCTTTCTGGAGATAGGAATATAGGCGTGATAGCTTATGGGTCGCGTCAGCTGCGATGAGATTTGGTTGATCTGTCGAAACTATCTGTATGGATCTCAGTGTAACATAGACACCGCCAGAGCCTGAAAGAGATGTTCACCCCAGAAAGAGTTATACTTCAGGCTGCAAGGGTGGAAGGAGTTGATGAAAGCGATAACTATATCGAGTATTCTGCGGGAAAGGGGAAGGACAGGGACGTATACTATAAGTAATCGAGATACCCTACTGGATAGGCCGCCCACAGTCTAGGCCTTTTATGCGTGAGAGGAAGAAGTAAAGTGAGTCGACAAGGTAGCCAAGGGCAGCATGCGTATTTGTTAGAGCGGTGTCAAAGTAAAAAGCTTGGAATAGAGCTAGTCCAGGAAGTGGGTTTAGCGGTAGTAAGGTTGTGTACTTACTCCTTTGATTGCTCGCTGGTTAAGTGAAGGAATTCGATTTCTATTTGTGCATCCGAAAGGGCCCGCTCTCTCTATCTTTCGATCAGTTATGGGAGAGAGGGGGTAGGTTAATCGATGAGTGTGTCAAGCTGAACACTATGGATACGTCGTATATTTTTTGGTGAAGTAGACATAGTGATGTGATGGTTTTTGTTCCGAAGGACTAAGTGTATCTGGCAGGTGGTTTTGGACTATCTGAATAGGCAGGCAGGCGTTTAATGAGGTTTGACTACCTTTCAATTCCGAAGCTCCAGGCTCCTCCTCATAAGATATTGGAGGTAGTGTCACTCACCATAGTATTCAAAATCTTGCTTGCTTTCAACTTTAGCAGCCTCAAACTTCTGACTACACTGGGAGCTAGATCAACCTATTCTCTAAAAACTTCTTATTTCTATAGCACCAGCTCATTCCCTTCCTTTCATTACTCGACCTTACACGGATGGAAGCGCTTTTACTCTTTTCTTCTACTTCGTGTCCTCTTTCCTTTGTCAAATCGATGACGTCTAGGTCATACATAATCTCCCTCGCTATGCATTTGAAAAAACTCCCTTTCTATATAAGAGATGGTATCTTCCTTATCAGCAAACAAGATGTGTTCATCCCTTACTCCTCAAGGAGGATCTATTCAATGAATACTTATTTGTGTGGTACCCTTTGAAAAGTGTGCCGCCTCTGCCCCTGTCCATAAGTGAAATGGGGCATTCCTCTTTTCTGGATTAGAGCATTTCGTTCAGTTTTCCATTCATTCAGCTGGAATTCTATAGTAGTCATTCTGGTGTGTCAGTCTGTTCCTTTATTGCAATCTGGTTGAAGTTGAAGGGATAAACTAGCAGTTCTGGTAAAGCTAGTGAATAGGAAACTGGGCATTTCTTTGACCTCTAACTTATTTTTGAAAGAAAAAATTGCCAATGAAACTATGAAATGAAAAGCGCCATACACTAAAAACGAGTTTATGCAATTTGATCAATACGAAATCGATAGATAATATGCAATTGGATCGATACGAACATAAAGCTAGGGTCCTTACTATACCACCAACTCACTCATGAAAGGCAGGAGTATCCCAAATAGTCAAAAGTATTTACCGTAGCAAATGGACATAAGATGTACAGTGAGGCCAAAGGTACAGGGGTCAAAAGGGAAATTGGAGGAAATGGCATTAGAGCTTCGATTCGATCTCATTTAGCGTAGTTTAGGTTATTCCTACGCCAGCAAAGCATGTATCTCCTATCAATTCCTTTCCTCAACCCATCTTCATTCACGAGCCTAGGATGGATTTCCCTTATTTCTTAGTGGCCTTTCCCCTGCTAATACTTATATGGGTACAGCTCCTATTTTGAAGGTTGAAAAAGTACCGCAATGAGCTATTCTCAAAGTACCGCAAAGAAAACCTCTAGACTTTTGATCTCATATCTTAGAGAAACTTCAATATGAAAGAAAGAACAACGGCGAATCCAAACAGACAATGGGCGGGCCTTCTTCTTCCTAAAAGGATCTGGTCAGGTCTCATCTCTTTTTTCTTTTTTCATAGTAAATGCTTACCGAAAAGATAGACTTCTTTCACTCACACCAGGTTCACTCTATACCTACTTAATTTCATGGGTTAAATCACTCTTAAGCTTAACCCTTGAGTGCCTTTGACGCAGGTTCCAAAACCAAAGCATACGAAGAAATAGCGGATTTCTGTTCTTATGAGCCGGGGCACCCAACTTCTCCCGGCACAAGCTGAGTTAACAATGGGGAGATACTATGAATAGATATATTCCTACTTTCTCAATTCTACTAAAATAAAGTCACCGCCCAAGGTCTGAAACATGCTTTGTACTCAACCCCATGATACACACCGCTCCGTGGGGGCCCACAAAGATGTCACCGCTGCGCGCCTTCTATTCCAACATAAAAAGTATGCTGCTTAGCTCACAAGGAATTTGTAGACTCAAGTCGGAGATAGCATCAAGCGCTTGCTACTGCTTAGGAGAGCTCCTTTTTTCTACCGACAAGCCCTAGTCCCAAGTGAAAAAGCATATTCATCTGGTTAGTCAAAAACTTCCTCTACTTTACTTGTATTAGTAGGGTCATCTAAAGGCTCTTCATATCATTAACTTGTCCAAGTCAAACTCTTCTTGTTGCGGGAGAAGGTTCTGGTAAGCTCGTCAGGTGCTGGCGTAAGTAGTAACTCCCTACCGTTCGTTGCTAAAGCTTTCTCTTTAATTAAGGCTTTTCACTCTTTGATTTTTCTCGTTATTCAAGCAGAGTAGTTAGCCGAGCGTTCAGTGAATAAGCTGAACACAGCCCTCCCTTTTTCTAATCCTATTCCTCGTTTCTGAGGCAAAAAACAGAGAAAATCTCAGCATGAAATTACGTATATTATCATTGAAACACTTTAAGAGCTTGGTCTCTGGCAAATGGCGAAATAGTTTGGTGAACTATTTATTTCATCGAGAAAGGAAAAACTGGATGGAGAAAGGGCACTTGCTCTTTGGAGCTGTTGAGTCAGATGCATAACTTTTTGGGGGAGGGCATAGATTTCATCAGTGGAGGTATGAAGGTTTTTTGCTACTCCCTTGGTTAGGTTTACCGCTCCGGCGCTATATCCCAAGCCAAATTCTTTGAGTTTAGTAAATAAAGCAATGGGATTATTTCTTTTGTTTCTTCATACCCTACGCTAAAAGTTTGAGCTTCAGCTGGATCCAACTGAAAACTAAACTACATAATCGAATCTCACCCGTACCTTTGACTCGCTATCGCTAACAAAGAACACATCGATCAACTAGCAAAAGTACTCTTTTTTTTCACCCACCTACTGAACAAGCAAACACTGAACTTCCCGTAGCTGATGCTGGAACTGGTGCTTATACTGACTGCTTTCCTACTTTCAATCAAGGTCCTCTTGGAGAAAAATAATCGACTCCTGAGTGAAAATATCTCCGTCCCGTTGCTGGTTTCAAATGGGTCTCTCTCCGTTTTTGTCGATCAGCTGATATGCTCCCTCTTCGTAGACTTTTCAACAACATAACCGAGGCTTTGGGCCGACATGTCTCCCCAATATGGGCCTTCTAAGCACAAGGACCAGTTCTCCTTCATGAAATGTTCGAACCCTGGCTACTGATACGCCTACTGTGTTTCAAAAGTCTACTTACTATAGCTCTTTCTTTGGCCTACCTAATACGAGATAGACCGGAGCCAACTGCCTTTTCCCCCAAAAGGAAGGCTTAACTAACTATTTATGTGGTTTGGTCTGAAAGCCAAAAGGAGGGAGCTGTGGAGCACCAGTCTCAGTTCTTGACTCCCCGATAGAAAGATCCTATTATCCACGAGAAGGACTGCCTGGTGAAATCCTACCACTTCGGTACAAAAAGCTCCTCCTAGAATGGGTCTTCGACGCTGCGCGCCTTATTGGGATTTGCAGAAAATCAATTAGGATAACTGCTTTTCAAGTTCTATATGAAGAACTTATATTGATAAAAGAGAAAAAGAAAAAACCTGCGTGCGTATAGTTGTTTGTTCTTTCTTTCGTTGTCTTCTTCTTGCACTGAAGGAGTATAGTTCGTTCTCTCTCCCTTTATCCGTCAGGCTCGGAATGTGGAAATCCGCGGATAGAGAAGTCAATATTGAAAGGTGGGCAGATGCAGATCTGGAATAGGCTAGCACTAGGATTGAAAGGAAAAGGTGAGAAAAGAAGTAACGGGCCGTTAGTTGATGTTTTGGGCTGTCTCAGTGCTATCAAGCTTTCAGGTGGGGACAGAACGTTCGGCATCGTTAATAAAAGAGGAGTCGCTGAAGAGTGGATCCCTTCAGCGAGTAAGCGCGTCTTCCAAAAGAGGGTTGGGCGCACACTCAGCTTGTACATTCTACGATTTGGATAATTATATGAAGTCCGCTTTTTTGCTTCTAGCCGTGTTTTTGATGATTTTGCTTGTTTGCTTGTGTTGGGGCAAAACAGATATAATAATTGGGGTACATAATAGAAGCAGAAGGTGTGGCGACGGATCCAAGTCAGATAGATACCATGGTAGAGTGGCCTATTCCAATAAATGTCAGGGAATTCAGAGGATTCTTGGGGTGGGTCCCCTAGGCGATTTGTTGAATGGGAGCATTAGCAAGCCGTTAACTGAATTGTTGAAGAAAGGCAAATTTCCAATTCTAAAGCACAAGAAGCCTTGCACCAGCTGAAAAGAGCCATGGTATCGGCCCCTAGCCCTACCTTATTTTTCTCAAGCGTTTTTAGTTTAGGCTGATGCATCTGAGGAGGGAGTGGGAGCTGTTTGATCTCAATAAAAAAGTCCTATTGCATATTCCAGTAAAGTATTTTTTTCTCAAAGTGTCGGGTTGTCGACCTAAGGAACTTCAGGTCATTTCGTTAGCAGTTGACAAGGGGAGACTTGACCTGAAAATAAGGCCTGATCAAAACCGATCACCAAAGGTTGAAACAAGAACAAAAACTCACTCATCCTCCCCAATATAAGGTTCTGACAAAGCTCATGGGGCTTTAATATACCATAGAGTGAAAAAAAACAGGGGATTACTAATCGGGTTGCTGTTGCGCCCTCCCGGAGAGTGCACCCGAAAACTCTTGATTTTTCCAGCATTATTAGTAGTGCCAGAATGGTTGGCAGAAGTGAGGCTGAGTTATGAAGGGGACCCTATGGCTTAGTTAGTGAGAGATAAGATAAAGAAAGAGGAACAATTGAAAGACTGGAGTGAAAGTGAAGGAATACTAAGAAAAACAGAATATATGTTGGAGTGCATGGAGGAGTAAGAGATTCACGGATCAAGGAAATACTTGGCAATGCAACTGTAGGCCGCTCTGGCATCTTAGCTACGTACCAGCGGCTTAAGAGATCTCTCTCTTGGTATAAAACATCTCTTCCTGGAGTGCGAGATTTGTCGAGGGGTTGGAAGGGGAGAACGTATCTAGCCCGGATTCCCTTTTTCTTTTAGTGCCCGTCTGCTTGAAGCCATTTCTTTCCCGGATTCTGGAGATTGCTACCTACACATAGGATTTCCTTTTGGTCTATGCTCCGCTCTGACTTTACCCACTCAGACTGGGTGCCCTACTACTAATGTTACAAACCCCTTTTCTACCAAACCAAGCGAACCCCATCCATTTCCCTACCATTTCTATTTGTTGTGGCGACTCGTGCGTGGAGTTCTAGACGAGCTTTTGTAATTGCTATTTCTTTATTGAATCAGCTGGAGACAGTACGACAAGACGAAGCTGGATTGGATACGTGCGCCAATCATTTGAAGCTACCTGACCCAAAGGAATCTCGTATCATAGAGAAGAATGAATGCTTGCTTCTCCTCGACCTACCTCTTCGGTTCACTAATTCTTTTTCCTTCCTCCGCATGCTCTGTCGTCAACTAGAGCTTTTGGGTGGGCATAGGCTAGCACTGTGATTTAGCCTTGGGTGTGCTTGCCTAGAAACCGTGAAGTAGTGAAATGCTCCTTTTCACCGGTTTTATTGTCAATTCCTTTTGCCTTTGCCATACAAATCATTAGGAATACAATAAATGATTGGGCTCTTACTTACCTACTCTACCTAAACTCATACTTCCTTTCTCTATGCTTTAAACTAGCATAACAGTCTTTCTTACACAAACTACGGCGCATAACAGTTATTCAACTGAACCATCAACTCCTACCTTCTCTCTGATCTACTCCTCCTCTATTCTCTCTATGGATACAAACAAAAAGCCAATTAAACCAATTAAGTTATGCCTAAAAAGATAGATAGAATAAAACCTCTAAGCTACAATGCTCTCAATCCTACAATGCTGGGAGGAATGAATACTACTTATGGCTACATACTACTTCTGGCTACTATGCTATTCATGGAGCAATACCGATAAAGGTAACGTTAAGCTGTTATCCGATAAAGGAATCGTGAAGCTTTTCAATGCAATGGGTTTACCTGTCCAAAGCAAAAGCAAGGGTTTAGCTGTCAAGGTAAAGGTAATTCCTAATGCTCTCCACCAAAGTAAAGCAGGAATGGGCAAGCTGCAGAGGAACCTACAAACTCCTAGCCTCTCTTTTCCCTATACAACCTAGAGAAACTCCTCTCTTTACTAGCTAGCCGAACCCTACTCTCTGGACTTACCAAAAGCAGGAATCTCAAAGCAGAATCTATCTTTTAAGGAAGAATCTATGGAAATACGGAATCTATGCTCTACTAATCTTTAGAAGCTAACCACCATTACTATTGTACTTCAACCCTAACCTTTACTCTACTTAAACTCTTTAGAGCTCTGGATAGGTAAAGGAATCTCTGCTGAAGAGGAAACTCCATGGATCAATCAGAGTCAACACCATCCTACTCTGCCACCCTCCTACTACTCTGACCTACTATCTTCATTCCTACTCTTCAGGAATCGGGAAACCAAACCAAGAAAGAAAGAAACGAAGAGCTAACGTCAAGAAAGCCTACAAGCAAGAACAAGCAAGAAACCGGAGCTCACTCCACTAAGGAATGCTCACTAAACTCGGGGGAATCTATCTGGGTAAGCAACCATCTCGGGCTCTAAGGACATTCCTTCTTGCATTTACTCTTCCCGCTGCCCAACTCGAACTAACTAACAAACAACCCTGCTTTCACACTTACTGCCATTCTAACAAAAGGAATCGGATCTCACAAAAGGCAGAATCGGAACCCTTATACCAATGGTATCGATGCCAACAGGAATCCAATCAATGCCAACAGGAATCTATGGCCGACAACCAACCACACATGAGTACATTCTCACCAATCACATCTCCTCCTTCATTCTTTTTATTGCCATCCACTTTTCTTTTGGCTTATTCCATTCGATCTTCTACTTGGTTAACCCATATCCCTTTTCGAATCTCAAGCATTCTTCTGAACTAACTGATCTACTGCGCGCATCTCCCTCATGCATATTGTCGTATCAGAAAAGAGCATCGATACCGCTATCGGGGGGTGGTGCTTGGGCCTTTGGATGTTCTCCGAGGCTCGGCGATGGGCGTGGTGAACCCACTCGCTACGCAGAGCTCAGGCCAATAGGCTGGGGTATGAGTCGGCTCCATACGGACCCTAGAAAATGAAACAAGTGCTTGACTCTCAGATTCTCCCTTCACAAAGGGGAAGCTCTGCTTTCCTACTTCAGGGGGCACGGCTCGCTCCTGGATGGAGCGAGCCTACTTCCTGCTTTACTGAAGAGACTACTCACAGAGCATAATGACTGCGAAACAAAGCTTCATCCTACCTACAGGAACTAGAAGGCTACTCTCGCTTTCCTTATGCACTTGTTTCCCCTAGGGGACGGTGGTGAGATTCATTGCCCCCCCACCCTAACAGTCTTGTTTAAGGGAAACCTACAACTTTGAGAAATCGGAAGAACTTTGCCTCCATTGCTAAAGTACATTATCAGAAAGAGAACATTCGAGAGGAAAACCAACTCACCAAAACGCAACTCTTAACGATAATGCTCGCAACCTATATACGAGAAAGCTCGCCTTTCATTCCGATACTTCCAGTCGAGTATTTCATTCCTCTTCTACTGCCATGTGGACTCATTTATATATGCTTTACACAGGTCAAGGTGGGGTGACACATAGTGACTTGATAATTAAGGGTTGCCGAAGGCAAACGCTTTAGGTGAATAAGTAATTGACAAGTAAGAACTGTAAAACACAAGCTCTTCACTTCAGAAGATCAGAAAGGGAGTCCCATCACTACTACACACTAGTAAAATCCTAGAGCTTCACACCTCACATTACATGATGGCTACGACTATGAATCTTCTTGATATGCTTTACTCTCCTTGCTGCCCAAGGACACCGTTTTGAGCAACAAGAATGGGATTATGAGCGGACGCTATTTCCTATCTTCTCATTTACCTATCCACACTGAGAATCCACTGAGCTCAATTCTGGAATTTAGACAAGTTGAATTCACATCACGGTTTCTGGTCAATGATAAACACACCCTAATGAAAAGAGATACTTAAGAAGAATCAACCACAAATAAGCTAAACCATAAATAAGCTAAAACACTTCGAATCGTCTGATATGCTTCACTTTCATGAGCGTGATTTGGCCATCAGTATGATCTGCTTTAATAGCCTGTTCATATCCACTGATGAGGAGTTCGAAACATACAAATCTACAGACTATAGCCATGTCACTAGGTTGCTAGAAGAAGCAGTTGGCTTTCATCATCATTCATTCCAAAAAAGGATAGATGCAGGGTTAGGGGTCTTTACAAGCAACTAACTGAATTCAAGGGGCCAAAGCATTGGATGAGTGAAGTGCTGAAAATAGCCAAAGGAGCAAAGAACCCATTCCAATTCGTTGCACTATTTATGCATCTTAGCAGATGGGCACAAGCACATATTGATTCTAGAAACTTGCCAATTAGTATGGATGCCTCATCAAGCGCTTATCGGATTATGTCTTACTTTCTATTGAATAAGGAATTAGCCATAAGTCCTAATCTTATTAAAGCTAGAAGGTTTGATGAGGAAGTCAATGATCTATATACAGATATACTGGGTGATGCCATGCCATATATGTATAACTTCTTAGGAGAAGAACTTTTTTGAATTGTAGCACCTCATCTTTCCCGTTCACTCATGAAGAAGGTTTACATGCAAATTTTCTATGGAAAAACCAAATTGAGTGCAGAAAATGATATACAACAAGCTTTAGGTTATTAAGGGATTTTTGGTTGCAAGAACAAGTAGATATTTTGGCAATTAAGGAAACTAAAAAAGCCCAATTTACCAATAGGACTCAACATAGCATAGCTCCTGGTTTGTCTCTGTGGTACCATTTGACTTGTAGGACAACCTCGTGTAACACTGAAACCAAACGTTTCAGTCAGCATTTTCCTCTTTCTCTTTGCCCTCTCACTAGTTATGACTCTCCAAGCATTTATGAGAGCAACCTCTCCTCTTCCTCGCTTCAAAGACAAAGGCGGCAAACTCTCCAATTGGGTAAAAAGAAGAGAAAGACTGTGGAAAAACCATCTATACCTGCAAGACCACAGCAAATGCCTACTGCTGGGGCACCTCATCTTTCATTCTTTCCCTCGCAACTACTAAAGCATCCGTTCTACCATGCACACCCACGCGTTACAATACGTGTAGTGATGTTCATGTCCAACAAATCCCATCAATTGCGATCCATCACCAACAAGTATTGATGCAAATAAGAAGAACTCTCATGCAAGTAATGAAAATGCTATACGTACACAATGTAGCTACACATGCGTGCGAAAGCTACCAATCAAGAAGAATCAAATCCAAAATTGCATTTTGACATGCATAAACAATGAAAATCTACTTCTTACTCCTTGCACAGGTAATGAACAGGCACCCAAGGAGCAAGCACCAACGTTGCCAGGTCATGTGGTCCCAACAGAACTACACGAAGGTCTGACCCACCTTTAGCACACTCTCTTAACAGTTGTGCTGAAAACTGAAGTACATGTACCCGGTTTCTTAACAACATTACGTTAATCGCCAATTGGTAACAGTAGTTATTTACGAGTTTTTCTTTATGTGGAAAAAGAAATACCGGACGGCCCAGCACCGACCGTTAACAACAACCAGCAACCAATTAGCAACAACTAATGGATACTCATAACCAGTGAATTAATAGCAGATTCTCACTCATCCAACATGCGAGAAATACAGCCTTTGTCACAAGCCCCCTCATCATACATTGATGCTTCAAGCATTCAACTGTTACCAAGGAAAGGACAGTAGCTTACACTAGGGTGCTTTCTCTTTGCACAGGTAGCAAAAACCAACCCACGGCAGCAGCGGGGCATCACCCTGCGGGGCCACCAAACCTACATGGAGGTATTGCCCATTGCCGAAGCACTTGCTTGAGTGCTTTAATCTACTGTTTGTTAACAACAATTATTCACTTGTTAATGTTCCCAGCTAGTGCTAACAGTCAGTCTTACTAGTGTTGCGGCGGAAATGCACTTTCAATATTTGACATTTCTACTCTATATACCATCTTTCACTTATCCTTGTTTGCCCAATTCCACTATCCGGACCTACATCAGATGACAATATAGAAAAACCCATCAACCCCGCGCATGTTGAGTGCAACCAGAAGACTCCTCTTTCCAACAGAACTCTCTCATAGCCAGCCTATTAAGGATGTATAGAAGGCTGCTCAAGCAAACAAATGACACTGAAGAGAAGCCTAAAGGGTGATAGTCCATATTGGTGATCAACATATCCTAACACTCTTTTCTTTCGACCACTTTCTTAGTACTAAAATTCTGAGGATAAAAGCACCCCTTCAAACTGAACTAGATTAGTAGCTTTCTTCATAAGTAAGAAAGGTTATTAGCCTACCGGTGACCGGCTAAACCCCCGGGCACTTCAGTTATAAGGTTTCTCGATCATAAATGATGACACAAATCGCTCAACTTCAACCAAATTCTCCGCGTTTCCCTAAGAAAACGAACGGAATGAGAAGCTGGTCACGGCTTCAATTCAAGGGCTTGCTTCTTAGGGTCTTCGGACAGGAGGTCCATCATAGACCTATTTTACGGCCGGTGGGTTTCTCCTTGTCATCTTCCCCTTCTTTCACGGTGAATGGCTTTTTTCCAGAGTACGAGGCCGCTAAGGGCTTCGTTGCCCAGGGACTGCCCTCTATTAAGAGAGAAAAGCAATACCAGCATCAGTCACAGATAGCAGAAAAAGAAGGCCGCAGGAGAAGACTTTTTGAATGAAATAGGAAAACCAAAACAACCATCCAGATCTTTCCCATTCTCACCACTAGTACCGGTGGCTCAAGTCGTACCAGTACCCGGTTAATGCATAGCTCGGCTCAGAACAGTACATAGATCTGTACCCATATGCTTGCCCAGCAACGAGAACAATCGTTGAAAATTCCTGCTTTCAGTGCCTACCAACGAGTTACTCTAATGAGTTAAAGGCCGCTAAGGACGGAGGCCCTTTTCAAATTACTTTACCTAGTGGAACAAGTGCGTGCTTTTGCAAGAAAAAAATGCGTTTGAGTGCGGGTAAGCCCTGTGAAACCTCTTTCCAGCTGGACTCGCGGCTACCTTTTCTTTTCTTCCTTCGCTATATGTCTCTGCCTCGTCGTCGTTTTAGGAAGAAGTGAAGAACGGAGTTCTGTTAGTGGGTTTCAGAGAGAGTGAGAGTTACCGCTAGCTTGTCCCTGAAGTGAAGGCCGCTAAGGTGAAAACTGCATGGATTTCGCTTATCGCGACAGCACGTCATGAATTGTGGCATGTTCTTTCATTTCGTACATTTTCCGGAACTCGGAAATGCAAAAATTCACCCTGTCGGAACGCTTTTTCCCTTCCTTGGAGTAGAGTTGTTGTGAAGACTCGATCTTGGGACATGAAGTGATCAAAAATGACATCGTGAAAACAAGTTCATTTGGAAAGACCTACCCTAGCACCATTAGACTTTTCAATTCAATTAGCGCCTTCTTCTCAACTCAACTGACCTGGAACGAACAAGGTTTGGTAGTTGGACTCGAAATTACCCTGCTCAAGCGCTGAAAAAAAAGCGTTGAAGAGCGAACCAGAAGAAAAACGAACTTGAACTTTTCAATCTACTTCAATTTATGTAGTTGGGAAGTCCTGAAATATCCTAAAGGAAAGGATGGATGGGGCGCTTAGGCCGCGTCAGAGATGTTGACGTCCGGGGAAGAATAAGTCTTTTTGTTTGGGGACTTTAGTCAAAGGGGACGGACTCCCTTCTCTGGTAGGCTTGGCTTGGCCGAGGTGTCTTAGCTCTTCTTGGTTGAGGAAGGGCGGCCAGAAAGTAGAGTTTGTGTGTTCGGTTTCCAACTTCTTCAGGTACATGGGATAGACTCCATTCAAATAAAGTACCTCTAATCGCTCTAATGCTTCGATAGGGGAAGAAGGGGAGGACTAAACTTTAGTCCAGACGTGAACAACTTTCAAAAGAGAGGCCGCTAAGGCGCGCAGCGAAAGCGAAACAGGTCAAGATTCTATGGATTTCTAGGAGAGATAAAGAACACGAAGGTTGGACATTTCTTAGAGAGGGGTAATAGCCAGTTTCTATTAAGGGATCTGTCCTGCGGCCTCTTACTACCAGTGTAGTGGTTTTAGTAGGTTTGCGATATTCTATCCATTAACCATGGTTGTTCATGGAGGATATCCTGCTTCTGTTAACCCACTCGGTTGGATCAGATATACGATTTGCCCAGCCCCATCCGTTCTGTAACCTTTGGTACTCTGAGCTTATCTATCTCCAATATTTCTTGCTCATATCCATCCAGGTAATCCCACGTCCAAGAGGGAATGACTACACACACCAGTGAAGATGGTAAAAGAAAAAAAAGCTGGTTGAAAAAAACATGAAAAAAAGGAGAACAACACTTGATATGATATTTGTGCTTTGAGATCGAGAAAGAATGTAAACTCCCCGTCTGAAACATATCGTTATCATTCTTTGTTTTTCTTCAGTTTTGCCGAAATTCTTGATTGCTAAATGCGCTAGTTAGGAAGCCAACTTGAGAAGGAATCACCCAACGTTCCATAATTCTGATCACTAACGTTCGGTAACCGGACTGAAAAGATGGGACTTACTGCTTCGAATCTCTAGTCTACGCTAGACCAAACACAACTTCACCTGGCCTAGTAGAAATCTTATGTCGCCTAGTAGGATAAGATTGACCCCTGGAAGTGCCGTCCTAGGTGCTTTGCCCCGCTTAAGCTTTTCAAAGTGCAGTTCTTCGGGAAACTTCGGCTACTCTTTGGAAAAAACTACTTATATAGACTGGCTGAAATCCCTTGCAAGGTAAACTCGTGTAAGATTATGCGTTCATATAAGAAAATATTTCCCCTGTTTTTTGAGACTTTTTTGTTTGATTTTTTTCGCAGTCCGGTCTCTTACCCACTTACTCTAAGAGGCCAACTTGCTAATGGTTTTTGACACACTTGGCTTCCCTACTCTAGTAATAGTGCTATAGCTTTCCAACTCAAAAGGAGGTTTCTATAGGCATAGCATAATTGATACAAGTGCTTGGTGTCAGTAGAAACTCACGATCTTAGGACGGTACAACATAAGCGCTGTCTTCCCTTTCAATACTTTGACCCTTCTTTTTCTTGCTTTTTCCCTACAATGAATGAATCGCTTTCTTAACACACGCCACTATCAAATACTTCCTTACGATGGGTGGTAAGTGGGGGAGTGGGTAGCAAACTGACGCATAGGAAAGCTAAGTAACTACGGGACGAAAGAAGTAACTATTAACGCTCAAGCCCTACCATAGATTTGAAAAAAGGGTAGTCGAGAGACAGACCAAGAATGTGTCCGACTATAGATAAACGTACTCAAGCTAGGGTACTCCCCGTGGTGGTAACTCCGGAGTGAAAGCAACTTACCAGAGATGGAAGAGGTATGCGTATTGGCCAGGTATGAAAAAGTGTGTGTGTAAGTTGGTCAAAGAATGTGAAGTTTGCCAAATGAATAAGCATGAGAACACACCAAGCCTAGGCCTTTGATAATCCCTTCCCATACCACATAAGATATGGACCCGCATCACCATGACAGTAAATGTTGTGTCTGACCCAATCAAAATATTTCGAAATAGATTTTCAAATCAAGTGCAAATCTTTTCCAATAAACATGTCATCTGCTCCTCTTGATTCGGGTTGGTAATATACCCTGCAAACCCATCCACGTGCTTAGTGCTCTTTAATCCCTGACTTCAAGAGGGAATAGTTCCACCCAGCCGGGAAGGCATCCTCACTAATAATCAAGTAAGGTACATTAAGGGGAACCCCCAAGCTGAAAATCAAATCAAGGGAACTAGCAAGGCCGCCCAGAGAACCAAGTAGAAAAACAGAAAGGGCACTCCCTCCGTGAGAGCACATGGAAGAGTGCAGCATCCGTGGATTCTTACTTACCGAGAAAACTATCCATATCCAACTCTGCACGCACTTCTACAGTCTACTTAGTAATGTGTGTACTAGATTCATAGGCTCCAAAGCACCACCTCTCAATAAAACAATACCACCTCGTAATGCAATTCCCAAGCCAACTGATGAAATGGGCAGGTCACCAAGGAGGAATCTTGACCAAGATTTCAACAAGTACTACAGCAACCCAGTTTTGAAGCAGGAAGGTCAAAGGAGAAGAGAAGAATGGAAGAATATTGAGCAAGGGCAAAAGTGGAATCCACCATGAAAAGATCTGCCTCAATTTGATGGAACAGGTATAATTGAGTGGGTAGAAGATTGCGAATACTACTTTGATCTATACAACACCCCGGAGGCTTATAAGGTTCAAGTAGTAATACCCCAAGGCACGCAGCGAAGGGAATGAAAAGAAATGGCTGTCTCACTCTTCTCATAATTCGAAAACTAATGTAATGCATTCTCTACTGCCACGCAATTAACTCTTGAGCAAAAGAAAGCCTCAGCACTTTGCGAAGAAGAAAACTCAGTTCAAAACCCATCTGGGAACCGCACAAACCTAGTGAAAAGGAATAAACCAGACCACACACCAGCATCAGATCTGCCCGCTGGCATTCCACCCAGTACCAGAGTTGGAATTTCTCATTGGAGGAACTTGTCCTTGTTGCCCCTTAGCTTCCAACTCATTCAATCTTCCTACAGCAATCCCTACATCCCTCACCAGTTCACCATTGGTTGTTCTAATGAAGGAGACCCCTCCTACTTCCTCCACATCAAGAAATATTTTGACTAGAGATTTCCTCCCATTCCTTCTATCAACTTCAAACCAGAGAAAAAAAGGAGGTATAACTTCACGGGCACCAACCTCCACCAGTAGTCCCGAGCAAAGCGCAAATAGAAAATGGTGAAACCGATCAGAAAATACCACAAGCTCTCTACCAGTATAAATAGATACCAACTTGATCAAAGGCAGTCGGTACAAATCCTTAGATTCTGAATCAGGTCCGGTAAACTCATCAGCCCAAAAACCACCGCAAGCAAATTGATCACTATGATGCATCACCGCCTATTTTCCCACACCAACCAATTTGGAAATAAGTTCCGCTCTTTCCACCGTGAAAACATGGACCTTGTTCTTTACTTCAATCCAGAACCGGCTAGATAGATTTCTTTGATTTTCCTTAGTAGCAGGACCCGACGAGTAACTACTAATGTATCCTTTGTTCGCAACATTAGTAGTTGCTCACTGAGTGAAAAGCCCATGACGCTCCACTTTCTTCCACAATTTATGACCCGATTCAAACCAGAACCATGAAAAAAAAAGAGAGAAAAGGAAAAGAAAGAAAGCTCAACTCCAAAAAAAAGAAACCTAGTAATGGCCGCCCATACCACTCCATCCCTCGCCTTAAGCAACAACCTAAACGGAGTCAATGCTGGCCAACAAATAAGAGAGAGAAAGAGAAAACCCAATAAAGAAAGTGAACAGTGCCTGAGAAATAAGGGTAACTGGATCTCGTGCATCTAAGTATGTCCCAATACGACATCCTGAGAGTGATTCTCGCAAACACAACAATCTAGATTTAGCATACCTACTCCAGAGAATGGCCCCAATCTCTAGCAAGTTGAATCCCCCTATTTGCCCTGTATGAAGTTACTGCGAGAGTCTGGAATATGAACCGAAACATGTGCCTGTCGAGGGTTTAGATGAGGTCACGCCTACCTTGGAGGCAGCATTCTTCTGCCGCCAGGAAGCTTCATGGGAAAAGATAGAACTAGGGATTCATTGAATAGAAGATCTTGACCGCTCTCTTCGATCCTGACACTCCGCCTCTAAACCCTCATAAGTGGCAATGAAGAGAGGCCAATCCGCCCTAAAAAGGGATCCGGTCTAAGTCAAAGAAACGCTCTGTCCCTGTTTGTCGATTGTTCGAGAGGTATAGTGTCAGATCTCAAGAAGGGAGGAGGTTAAGCAATTCGTGTGAAAGGTGGGTCATATACTAGAAAATCAACGAAATATGTGGAACCTCTATTTTCTCTTAGCTTTCTTCCAACAGCAATGAGCAGGTCTGTCCGCCAGTGAAGTGGCAAGGATGTAACCATAAGAAGGGGGTCAACGGTGGATAGCAAAGTCGCTCCTAATATTGGCGATTTGCTCGGCGGATACTGGAACCCTCCATCAGCAGAATTGTCTCTTCGCTATAGATTGTTAACTAGCAAAGATTACGATTATTTCTATGCCGAGTTCAACAGTGTGGTGAAAGGTATGTGAAACAATGTCAAAGATGCCCTGGTGAATGTGAAAAAGCTGCACTTTATACGAGTGATGGAGGAGCAGTTCGTGTCCTCAGAGGTCTGCTAATGCCTGGATTCAACGCTGAGGTGAATGCATCACTAGTGAGAAAAGAGCTTCAATCAATGTTATCATCAGGTGAAAGGGTCAATTCCAGTACTCCACTGTATACGAAATAATAAAGAAAAAGATGACGCTATGAACAATTTCTTCTGAAGTTAGCTGAGTCATATGAGGGCTATCGTCTTGATTTCCCCGCGTTCATGGACTTTCGTGGGCGTATTTATCGTGCGTGCTGGCTTTTTGCACTTTCATGAGCGAGATCTAGCTAAATCGCTAGTATGTCATCATTACAACACGAAATAACTGTCAGTTAAAAAGAAGTGCTGGACCGCGGCTACTGCTTTTCACCATCATTTAGGAAAGAATATTAGTTAAGCAGCTGCTTGGATGGGAGGAGTCTCTGGGGAGCTTACTTACTTAGGAGAAGGGGATGCATGGCGCGAGAAAGTCGTTCAAATGGCTCGCGGTGCCCCTTCCAATTTGTATCATATCTTGTGCATATGGGCGGTTAATCTTATTACGGTGGTAGCTATAGTACCCGGGCTATAAGTATGGACATAAACTCGTACATCCACTTCATACAGAAGAGAAGAAGACAAAAGAGGAGTGAGGCTAGAGCAGACCCCAGGGAGGAAGAGCTGCTTGGATCCTTCCCCTTTCGAGAAGTCAATTTCTGAAGTTGAGGCTCCGCTCTAATCGATCTTGTTCTTGTGAAGGGCGGGCGATTGACTTCCGACGACCTCAGATTGCACCGTTCAGCGCGAAATTGAGTGAGGCAAGTCGGTGATCCAATACCAACGATTTCGGCAATACAGGCGTACCGTTTGATCGAGACGGGTTGTACGGCGTACTTGGTATCGTACTTGGTATCCATGATGCAAGATAAGACGGGCCTTTCGGGGTTGGCATCCATTCCAGTGGTGTCCTAATTTGCAGACGTATTCCCCGATACGTTACCGGTTTTTCGCCCTATACGCGAAATTTCTTCTTTTTGTGTGGAAGTGAATATCAAGTCAAGTTAATGGCAGGAAATGAGAAGCTGGCAGAGTGTGAAGTCAATTCATTCTCTGTAGTCTTATGAAGAATGGGCTTGATGTATGAATTTATGCATTCTTTTAGGCATTAGCTGGCATAGGTACAGAAAAACCACTCTAATAGGAAGAAAGGAAAGTAGGAAAGAAAACTTCATTATAGAAAGTCTAATAGGCATTGGGACTAAGTAAGATACCCAATAGTGGAAGGAGAAGGAAAGTAGTTTCAATAATGATAGCTGAAATGAGGCGAGTGTTAAGCACATTTTGAATGTGGGAAAAGTAGGAAACCCCTTGTTTTTTTCCTACTTTGTATAAAACCCTCGATGCAATTCGAAACGACACCTACTGTATGGCTCCAGTATCAATTAGGTTATTCAGACCTGGCACACTTGAGACTGATTCTAATATGGGTATTCCTTGAATTTCAGTTGATGAGTTCCCTAGGGTGAAAGTCAACGATATTCGGTTTGACAAACAGTGCTTATATGTTCATAAACTCGACGAACTGGTTCTCTCATCCCGTGGTTCAGTTTTGTTGAGAAAGGTCTCTCCATGCTATTATGACAGAGGACAAAACATGGATGAGTGGATTTCACAAATAGGAAAAGTGCAAAAGCTAGAAATGCTGGACTTCCCCTACCATCAAACTCTCCTCTTCACTCAGCATCCGTAGATGACTTTCACATTGCTTGGTGGCTAGCGAATGAACCTTTTCCACTATGGGAGGGATTTACCCCTCTTTGCGCCGCACTTTGGTAACATTGATTCTTTCAGCAGGAAGCAAAGCTCCCAACAGAAAAAAAATAGAAAACTTGACGGGTCCTTTATCGGAAGGATCCATCTAGCCCAATAACAGGTCTACAACCGGCTTGAAATCCTTTTTGCATGCATCAAAGCAAATAGACATTCTCTGAAAATACAGCTTAGACTGCTTTACTGTCTTGCTAACCATTTCGCCTTGAGGGTTGCATACTAGTCTTAGGTTGTATAAGAGATGTTGCCTGTCAGCTTCTTTGAATTGAAAAAAAGGGAAATAAGCTTGTCGCACGCGCCTGGAGAAGGCACTTTATTACTGATGCATAAAAGGGAGACAGGGCCACTGTTCAACCACCAACGGGCAAAGTCTGGTCTGTGCACACTGTCCCCGGAAACCTGATGCGGCCAACCCCAGCTGCCCCTTCTTTCCAGGGCACCGGTAATAGGAAATTGAACTGTACTACACTTCAGCAGGTCACTCAACACGAAGGCTAGGATCCCTTGTAGCAAGTAAGCTAGCCAACTCGTGGTTGTTTAGAACGGAAGAGCTACACTCCGTGCCTTTGCATCTTCATTTTAATATACTAGTATATGACAGCGCACCACGTCATCAATGTGCACATATCCCATTCTTCCATGCTGCCATGAGAATCTCTATCTTCCTCCTTTCGATATGACCTCTTCTCCTTTGCCTAACAGCTTCCCTGATTCCTGACAAAGGGATGAGCCCCCTAGGCTTAGTCAAATCAATCCGGCCTGGCCTAGTCGGAACTATGATTCCTAAGACCTCACTCAGAACTACACCGTGTACAACCACCAATGCCGACCCTTGCTACAGATAAAGAATAAGAGAGAGCTTACCTAAGGAGCGAGCTGACGAGCCCTTCCTTTTTTAGGGCACATATGTAGGGTAATGGAGTTGGTTTTCATGGTTGCTTGGAGTTGAAGAAACTCATATATAGTGAAGTTTCTTTCGCCCTCTCAAATCGTTCTTTCCAAGCTTGGATCGTAGAAATGCCTCATGGAAGAAAGGGGAAACAGTGCTGAATGCAGTGTGACTAGCCAGGCAGATAGCCAATCCAGCCCCAGCCATAAGGGACATGCCCATTGTTCACAATGCTGCCATGGAATAATACATAACTCGAGGTTCTTAGTCGCAAATACCGAGGGCCCTTGCTAATGGATCAGGCAATTGAATGTCTCTGGACAGATAACCAAGACCCAGAGACTTATCGAGCAACACATCCGGAATCTGCAAACGAACCTCCCCATTCCAACCTCTGAGGGCACGGCATGGAGGGACCAAACGCAATGGGCCTGGTCCATCCAAAATCATGCAACAGGCAGATCGCAACCTAGAAATGATCATGTGAGGGAGGTGGGAGAAGAAGCCGTGGACCTCACCTACAAGTGGGACACAGCTCATGAAAGCACTTACAGCCCGGTTATCTCTCAAGGGAGGGGGGAACGAATTCTAAGTTTCGAAAAAAACAGGGGAAATCAAAGGTAGTCTCACATACTCAACGGTAGATAGTGTTATTGGAATTATTCACCACCAATGATTGGAGAAGAGCTAACACTTTCTAAGAAGGAAAGCAAACAATTCCAAGGTGAGCAAGAAAGCCCGACCCGAACCAAGGGACGAAGTGAAAAGTCAGTGTCCCATATCCATATCCTCGCGTACATTCGCATAGTTACAAATAGATAGTAAGGGCGGAGCTTTTCATTGCACCCGACTTCTAGCATTCCCTTCTATCCATCTGGATGATAAGCTTTTCTTCTTCCAGCTTCAGGATCGCTATTGACTACAGACTTCTCAGAGTAAGGTAAGGGCTTGCTTCGGTGAGACTTTTCGTGATGATTGAAATTCCATACTTACTGCTCCTGGTAAGCGCTGCCGGGGGGAGAAGTGCTTAATGCAAAGAAAGATATAAAGACAGTGATTCAGGGCAAAGCTTTATCCCTCCTGAAATCTTTTATGGTCCTCATTTGGCTCTTATAGAGTTTGGATATGAACCTGCGGATTTCCACCTACCATTGGAAGGGTATTCCCCCTCGTTTGGAAAAAGTATCAAGGCGAGTACACCCTCTGAATGCATAGAGGCCTATGGATGGGCGGGCGCCTTAGCTCTTAGATATATTGAATTCCAAGAAGAAATAATCTTGCATGCAAGATTGCTCTAGCTGCCCAACTACGAAGATTTCTATATAATAATAATACCAGTCAGATCTCTCATCCACTGGAAAAACACTTTCCAAACTTGCCCGAAAAAACTCACATAACTCACACCTGGGTTCGTTCTCTTCCTTAGACAACATCGATTTTCAGGGACATTGGGACTTTTCTCTTTCTTTTGGGCACCCGTGAGTGAATATCCGAAAGAAAGGTCTGTCATACAAAGATTCACATGCTCCCCATTTTGGAATTATTAGGTTCAAAGCCGACCAGGTACTTACTCCAAAATCAATGCACTAGTGAAAAACCCTGTACTTGTGTATCTTGCCCCATCTATAAGAAGAAAGAGAGAAGTCACATCATCGTTGCGAGCTATCATCATGCCCAATCAAGGAAGCGAAATTCTGCTTATCTAGTATGGCGAGAACGCTTTCCAATCACTAGTTTAATTGCTTTCAGTAAGTGAGAACCTAGTAAGTAATGGGTTCTTCGGTCAATCGCAGTTCTTTCACTTGGTAAGTGTCTTTATCCTATTGGAGTATAGGCCCACATGCCAGGTGCTATAAAACTAAGAGTAAGAACCTAGGGTACAGTTTCTAAGGAAAGACAACTAGCTTAGGAAAGATAGCCAACTAGCTAGCTAAAGAAACGCCACTAGCTGCTTTGGACTGTGCTTAAGAGAAAGAAGAGAGTAGGCGCGTATAGAAATGGATCTTCTCCAATTAGTTACATTAACTTCCTTTTCTACTTTCACTAGCTGCTTCTCCAGGCGAATGTTTGCCTTTGGTTTCACTATCGGACGTTACGCTTGGTCGGCTCACTCTTACCTACCTAATCTGCCTATACTTATTGGTTGGTCGGCTCGCTCTTTCCGCTTGCTGGCTCGCTCCAGATTCCAGCAGTGGATTCTTCCACTTTATCGAGTTCAACTCTGCGTTTTGGCTCGTAAAACTGACGTTACACTCGCAAGCTAGATTATTCCCCGCCCCGGCAAGAAAGGCGAACTCTTTGAGTTCTAAAGGCTCGGCACTAAATACGAGTTTCTGCCCTAACTATTACGGACATTTCTTATTTCCTTCGGCCTGTTGTTGTTGATTTGTCCGTATCTTCTTTCCCAGATTTCCGGACAAATGAGAGGAGAGATGCCCGCGTAGTCGAAAGGAATAGCCCCGGGCAAAGAGGAAAAGCGTTACCAACCAGACTGACATACCAGAGGAAGATCAAATCCGATATAACCACCCCCACCTTTATACCTCTAGCACCTTAGGCAGCAGTCATTTAGAGTTTCCTTCCAACTTTTCATATAAATAGGCATTTAGTACATAAAGAAGTTTCTTGCTTACTTACCATGTGGAATATCCTGATTTTTGGCAGCAGGGAAAAATAGTATAGTAAAGAAAGTGATCGATTAAGCTGTTTCAGTTTGATTTTCAGACTATGTAGTGCTACCGAAAAAGCCCGCTGGTGGAAGGGGACTGCCCCTATCCTATAGTATGCCAGATATAGTAACGAGTACAAGTAGGATTAAGCATTCCATCTCCATAAACAAGCTCATAGCCCTAAGAAAATGATGCCCCTTGGCTGAAAAAGAGGCCATATGATATCGTGCCCTTCAGATAGCTTCGTATGTGCTTCAATGCTGACCAGTAAGGAAGAAGCTAGGGCGTGGCGGGATCCCAATCAGCCGAGCAGGTTATAAAGGGGGAGATAGGCTTAGAGCACATATAGGCAAATGAGGATGGTCAAGAGTGCTTGTCCGGGAGCTTTCTTAAGATACCAACGATAGAAAAGCTTCCCAGTAATGTTGTTGAGGGGAACTGGCCGACCACGCTAACAGGAAATGCTATGTCTGGACGAGTTCAGTCAGTACTTTGTATAAGTGAAACTAGGCGCGCAACGTTCAACTAGGTAGACCAGCAACGTGAATTTCTCTTCATTGGGTCACCAGCGCCAGGTTTGGATATTACCGATTTGGCCTAGTCAAAGAACGAAACACTAGATTGGGGCACTGAATCAGTAAGTAAGAAGGCTGGCTCGCGCACATCAAATCCAAGGTACGATTCGCCTAGTTAATGAATCACTTTTGACCGGAAGTGGGGGCAGATCTCAACATTGAACGGTAGCGTCTCTGTCTCGTTACACATCCGTGGATCCTGATCCTGCTGCCTTGGGTGAATAAATAGGTGATACAACACAAACTGGCTGACAAAATCAATAAAAGTAGGCTGCTTCACCGTGGACCTAGAGGTTTATTCGAGGGAAACTCTTTCAACGAAAACTTGGTAAAGTAAAGCGACCTCCAACCAAACAAACATAGTTGAATCGGCTAGCTCAGGCTATCGTCGGTCTGTCTAATTATGTCGGGCGGGAAAAGCGAATCGGTACTCGTTTGGGTTATATGGAAAAGCAAGTGGTTCTATATGAGAATATGTGCTGCCGCAAGCAAATGGTAGGAGAAGCCGCACTATGAAAATCCGCCGTTCCGGGTATGTTGACAACATCTTCTTCTTGACATTATACTCAGTTGGAAAACAAGAAGGCGGAGCATGTCTTTTCCAGCTCAGATACGTCTTTCGTTTTGTTTGAAAAAGAATTGACCACCAATTGGTCTTAGTGCGCGTCATCCCATTGCAGTGAAGTGCAGCAGTGCAGCTCCCCCGAGGCCCAGAAGAAAGACTAAGAGAAAGACAGGCAGTTCGACTCTCGCCGATAGAGATAGAGAGAGAAAAGAAATGAAAGTGCATTGAATCGATCTTTTGCCTATCTACGCATCTTTCTTGGGCTTGGTAGGATTCGGCAAAGCGTTCAGACTTCGCAAAAAGTGTAAAAGAGAAGGAGTTACTTGGTGCCGAGCTTTCTTCGAGAAATATGGGATCGAGGACCCGAATGCCCTCGAGCCGGAGTGCTTCGATTGGCCAGAATTCTCCGATTCTTTCCTTCAGGATACTTGAAAGTATCATGATTCCGAGGGTTGCGTGAACTAAGCAACTATATTCAAAGCCAATGCAGAACGCGGTTTGGCCGGCAAACGCTTCCGAGCATGATCTGTTCGAAGCTCTCGAAAAGAATCGAGGTCCGAGCCTCAATCTGCAATTGAAGCCGCCTGGGTCCGGTTCGTCTTAGTAGCACGCCGCCCCGCTCTTGGCTAAACTGAACGCACTAGAACATCGGCATGCTGGTATGAGAGGAATACTGACTCCTTTGAAGGCCGACTACTACTAATCTAGTTATAGGAGCGATAGCGAAGCCAAGCCGTAAAAAGGGGTAAGCAGCTCTTACCGCACGACAAAAGTGCTTACTTATAGCCCCTTTCTTTCTTCCCATCCTCCTTCAGTTCCGCTTATATATAACTATAGCAAAGCGTGGTGTGGTGTGGGCCTTTCGTTCGTAACATTAGTAGTTACTCACCGGGTAGGAATTCGATAGCAACATTTCAGCTTTCTTTGCCGGTTCCATTCTTTATAGCGAAGAACTACATCTTGATTCTTATACCTTGCTTAGTTGCTTCCATAGTTTGAGCCCGATTGACACTCTATTTAAAGCACCCTTACTGGCGATTAGGCCAAAGAGAAAAGACAGGTTCCTGGGTCGAGGCTAGTGAGTTCAGAATCCAGATCGGCTAGTGAAGAACTTTATGGCCACTCCACCTCAGTAGAGGGACCCGATCTCCAGAGAGAGGCTTCTTTAGCGGTGAACATGTTCAAGGCTTTCACAATCCATCTTGAATACGAAATTGCATCTGAAAAAGTCGTACTCGGAGCCAAGGCAGCATGCCGAAAGAAAGGTTGCAAACCAGAGATCACTTTTGAGCTTTCCTTTCAGCCTATTTTCTTTCTCAATTTCCGAATTGACCTAAGTAGGCTTTAGTGCTTTTGTTAGAATTTCTCCAATTCCAATACTCTCAAACTTACCAACTCAATCATGTCTTTTTTTGCACATGTCAAACCTCCCCGATATCTTGGAATGGCTTCATTGTAAAGACGCATATTTCTGAGCGCAACATGCTCAAAGAACCAAGTCTGTAAAGTCAAAAAAAGACCCAGGAGATACTTGGAAGGAAGAAACTTACATGTTCCAATCCAATTCGCTCAACCCAGTTGCATTGCCCATTCCATTTCCTTGCCTCTTGATACCACCAGTGCTTCCCTTTTCTGTCAAAGCCCTTGGTGGATGGAATTTTTCATGTCTTCTTGAAAGAAGCAGCTAAATGGGGCTGAATGCTTTCAAATAACCTTCTCTTCATGGCCTCGTCAGGTGTGAGGGTTGAATAAGTCAATGGTTCGCAATACTTCTTTTTTGATAAGGAAGGGATCAAGTGGCAGCTCATCGAGTCGGGTCACTAGAGTGAATGGTTTGAGAACAACACTAAGAAATCAAGGCCAAATTCATTAAGAGTTAACGCCCCTGCATTTGTGCGAAGTGTACTTTTAGGTAATGACCAAGAAAAATTGGAGTATTGCATGTTTCGTTTTTGAATATGTTTCCTTTTTGGTTTGCCTATTGTACATACTTGATGTTCTCTAAAGATTGGTTGACTTTTTGCGTGAAATATTATCCTTATCTTAATTAGAGACTCAAAAAAAATAATAGAAAACGCGGTTGTTGTACCAGAATAAGTCAAACTAGATCATATGGAAAAAACATGGCCGGGAATCCACTGCAAATATATCTTGCTTCCAATTAAGTAATTTTTTTGAGTTGTATTAGTTGTATCCTGAACCTGCTGATGCTACTTAATATAAAGCTTTGGGAATTTCTCTCATTTCATTCTCAAAACATGGATAGATGTGTTGACACTGTAACAAGCAGCCCGGCCATATGATTGAACTCCATCCAGTCAACATCGTTTTAGAGATGACTGGATGGAGTTACTTTATTGACACGGATGTGATGCTACAGGATTGACTCGGTTAGATCACAACGAAAGTGATGCTTGATCCAGGAGGAGGTAGTTCATATTTTCTTATCAGCTTTCCTGGAAGGAATGAAATTCGCTTGACTTAGATATAAGTTATGGCAAGAAACTTGCTTTACTTCGATCTAGAAGTTAAGGGTTCAAAACGACTGGAAAGGAGGGGTTATCCTCTGGTAAGGCGACTAGGAGAGGAAAAAAGCTTGACTTTAGAATCAAGTGGAAGACACTAGCTCTCAAAAACTATACTCTGGATCAATGGTCCTTCACTTTGATTCTCCCTTTTATGATATTAGAAGCATTTCAAAGGGAAGGCCACACTCTTACTTGAGAATAAGGTCAGGTCAGTTTATCTAGATATGGAAGCGAGGGTGTATGGATGGTATCACCTATGATGCCCGACTCTTTAGCTCTGGTACTGCACTCTATTACAAAGTACTGAGTCTGTTTCTCTGGTACCACTCCCTACTGTGATGCTCTTCCGCCGAACTGTACACTAGTATTTTGACTTTTCTAGCAGACTCTCGTGAATATGCGTTTTCCTCGGTAAAGTCTGTATGACCCGGAAAGATTCAAAGCGTGTTTTTTCACCATCTGCATAACGAATTCCAACAGCCACGTTCTCTTACTTCAGCTTTTCTAGAAACTAGAGCTTCTAATTCTTACTATTATCTATTGGCCTCTTTGTTCAGCGGAAAGTAAGTCATAAAGCCAAGCCTGTGAAAGCAAAGACTCAGGGTAGAACTCCACTACTGACTGGTATCTATCCAAGCAGCTTTCCTTATTTTCTCGAAAGCCTCAGCAAGAAAGAAAGGGAAATTGATCATAGCTTACCTTCAAGGGTAAGAGAGATCGGCGAAGAGTTGGTCAGAGCGGCGTTGATTACACGAGATAGAAGTGCAACCTATTCCCTCTTTTCAGAGAGATTCGGGCCCCTAGACGTAGACGAAAGAATTTGACTCGAATCCGGTGATGCTTTCTTGACTTTACCCAAGATATGGAACGTACGTCAAACTGGCGCCTAATCCTCCGATTACTTGACAGGGGTTACCAGGCAGCCCGGTGAAAGGAATGAATTTTGCTTGACCCGACTACTACGATAGGAATGACTCGGTAAGTTGGTTCAGCAAGTTTTACACCAAAGCAAGATCGGAAGGACAAACTGGAGTGCTTAGAGCGGACTGAGGAGATGTAACAAAAGGAGCGAACAGATGGTTCACTGTGCTTACAATCAAGCGCGGGTTCGAGTTCTAGTTTGACTCGAAGCGAGCAGCTAATTCGCCGCAAGCCTAACTTCTTCTTTCTAAGCTTATAGCAAGCAACAAACCGGATAGGTAGCTTTCAATGTTCCTTTCTCTTATTAATACCACGTAACCGAGAAGTCCGCTTACTGCTTTGCATCCTTACTACCTCGCTGTCAAACTTCTAAGTGACTTTTCATCTGCCTTTTTTCTGCTCATACGACTAGAAGAAACTAGAAATAACAAGTTGCCTTGCCTCACTTACTTCATAAAACTAGAGATACGAAAGCAGCAATCACAGAAATCTTATAAGCGAATTCTAACTTCGAGCTGTCTAGTTGGGGCTTGCTTAGAGCTTCCTGTCAATCTTATGTCTGGCTACTAAAGAGAATAAACTACTACTGGGCTTAGAAGATCGATAGCGACAAGTCAAACTAGGGAAACTACTACTCAAACTCCTGATACGACAGCTACTTAAACTAGACAGCCTAAGGAAGGGGTACGACATATCAGCTCGCAGTCTTAACTCCGACTAGCAGATAGCATCACTTAAAGCTAATAGCTGACTAGAATTCTTCTCTCGTACCGTAGGGGATACGGCTGCCAAATCTTATAGCAAGAAATCCGTCTGCTCATTCACGGACTACTTGGTAATAGGCAATATACGAGCCTGACTTTGAATCTTATTTCCTACTTTTCACCTCCTAAGCTCAAGTGTGAGAAATTTTTCCTGAGTCAGTTAAGGGTCAAGAGTGTATTATAGGTTCCGAGTGCGTTGGCGTGATCCAGTTGTTTATGGTTCACCTGTCTCGTCTTGCTGTCCAGTCAGGTATGGTTATACTGTCTCAGCATCCTAGCTATTCAGTTATTTCTCTATACGATCAAAGCAAAGGTATTGTGTGTGTCGAGTCCTGTGTAAAGAGAGTATCAGCTAGTATCCGAGCCCGATGCGATTCAATCGCTCCAGGATAGGGTATAGCCTCATCCATCTATTAGAGGAGGTGTATCCTATCTGACTCAAAACATCCGTCTTTAGGTCTTTGATTTCCCCACCAGTTCCTGTCAAATGTCATCGTTATTTCGGTTCTTTATAGAAGTCTTTCTGTTGGACCAAATCAAATCTAGTGAATTACGGGTAAAAGCAGTCCTCTAATACATCTCTTCTCTAATACATCTATTCTTTTTTTGAATCCAACTAGAAATCAATACATTCCTTCAAGTCAGGACTCTCCCATGGTTGTCCAACATCGAACTAGACTACCTACCCCTATTTTCTATTCTGCACTTCTTCATTTCTGCAAGGACTACATAGGAAGACCACCCAATTACCCCCGAACCCATAATACGGAAGGAACGGAACCAATAACCCAGGAAAGATGTAGAGCACAAAGGCTGGATATATAGAAAATAGGAAAGCGTCTCATCTTTATACATTCCTACAAAGCTCGCCCTTTTCCACTATTCCAATACCTGGAATTCATCGACCCTGAAAAGAAAGACACCATGGTGAACTCGGCCCACTCAATCACCCCAGCCAGTTCATTTCGTTGAGGAGGCATCTTCGGCAACTACTACATACTATCGATATTGACTTATTTCAATGATGTTGATTTTGATCTTCGGCGCTTCTTACTCTTTTTCAGGAAGCCTATTCCTGCCCAAGTACTCATTCATGATCAGAGCAAATCACTAGAGAGTGTCTGGTGTACTGTCTGTGGTTTCTTGGTCTATGCGAAAGCAGTAAAAGCTGAGTGTGGCACTTATCTGTTTCTTTGTTGTTGAAGAGGTTCGTGAAAAACTGGTTCATAAGGCAGTAAAGCATTCTTATCAAATATATGTGTGTCTGCAGGGCGAATTATTTGTATTCCATGAGTCAAGTTAATGTGTGTCTAGATCATCTCATGTTTGGTAAATTACCAATCAATCGAATTCCTAAGTCATCAACCCCCCCTGAAAGGTACCGAATTCTGGAACTAGTAGTATTTTATGCATCTCAAACTCAATCCCTATATTCCGTAGGCCGTATGGCTTCATCAAGCCAGTATAATAATTCTTCGTTAGACCTGTCATACAGTTCCACTTTGCCTGTGGATCTATTTTCGTTATGAGTCTATCTGAAGGTCGGTTTATAAGAAGGAATTCCTTGGTCACCGCTTCCGAGTACTATATTTAGCAAAGCGCGGTGAAGTTTTCATCGGATAACGAGAGTCCGGTTTCCCGTGTATGTTTCCCTCATAATCGATTTCCGACAGCTTGATACTGCCAGCTTGACCGAGACTCCCTACCTGTCATACGCGATGGTTAAGCAGCCGACTTTTTGCTTGGCTTATGCGCAGGCTTTCCCCCTTAAGGTTATGAACCGGCTTTCGGTCTTTATCGATCCCTTTTCTTAGCTCATCTCCTTAGGCCCTCCTTCTGATATTCTTTGTTCAGGAATAGGAGGATCAATAGCTTTCTGATTAGAGCATTGCCAAGAGATTCCCGTATATGAATGGTGTGATTCTAAAGCTGTACTTAGATGCTATGCCCAAGCCTCTTTCTATCTATCTATTTCAGGTAGGCTCATTCTCCTCCTTAAAAGCTTTCATCCTTTAAAGCGATTCTCGTATAAAGGAGAAGAACCGAGATAATTGCTAACGACTAAGCAGTTAACCGAACCCGAGTCGATATGCTTAACACATGAGAGTCGTATATTCGACCATTAATATCTTTGCTGCTCTTCTCCTGAGTATCGGTAGATGCCAGGGTCTCGAGCCTCGGGTAGTGGCCTTTGAAGTCTTTTCTCTTGGGCGAGCGAATTCTGTCTTCATTTCCTTAGCTCATCACTTCTGGTTTCAGGGCTTCCCTTGCTTTGATCGGGGTCTTCCCTCTTGCTGGCTGAAGGGCTTATTTGTTCCCCTCTCCTTATTTTGGAGTTAGTCGCAACCGATTCTTTGTCCTTGCCCGCGGTTCTATCCTCTTGTTCGGTCGGTAGTTAGTACCGGATAGCGTATACCTAGGCTCGGTACCTTTATTTGTAGTCAGATCTAAGGCATTCCTTAAGACTTTTTCCAGCATCGTATATCGATACCAGGTAGTTAGTAGTTAGGGCCACTCCGCCCCTTCTTCTTTCTTAACCGCGTAAGCCTCGGCTTTCTTCTTCCCCTGGGCACCTTTTATCTCTCTGGTCTAACTCCCTTACTTAGTAAATAGGGTCTTTCTCGCCGAGCTATCTCTCTTTGACTTAACCATCCTCCGTTCGTTAGGGCAGCGAGGTCGGAACAGCTGTCGTATCGGTACTGCTACTGTGCCTTTTCCCTTCCTTCCATTTTCCAAATCTTCAAGACCATAAGATTGCAAATTGCATGGCTCTGTGTACGACTTGCAAGAAGAAGTTTCAATTTCAAGGCTGGTTCAGAGACTAAGCCTATAAGCAAGGGCAAACCTGGTCAAAAAAAACCATTAGAAAGTATGAGAAATATTCCCCACCCACATTAAGAACCCCCGGCCACCTTTTCCATTAAGTGGGGCCAGCGCAGCAGTGAGCCATTCTAGCACCTTGATTCCTTCCTTTTCTGGGGGGACAGCAGCATAACCAAAGCCGTATTTTTTTGATACCTCGTCCTAAATACCATTATTGGCAGACTCTGAACCAGATTCTTCTAGATCTGAGTGAAAAGAAAGTAGAAACACCAAACATGTAAGACCAAGAATGCTTCAAGTATTTACACATAGGTACACCTATTTGGGGAATTCAAATATCTGACGCTGTATTCAGAAAATACCCCTCCCTCCCTAAATAAGCTTTCAAATGTGAAGTTAACACAAACCAAACAGTGGAGATGCATACCAATTTCTCGGCGACCTTAACAAAAGCTTCACAGGCTGCAGTGGTGTCAAGACCGACATCAAGCCGAGCGAAAAAAACCGGCTTCTCCTCAGCTGTAGCCTCGAAGGCAATTGCTGTAGCCCATGAAAGAATTAATAAAAGCGCTGGATAGTAAGAAAGGCGTAAAAACGGCACTATTTCTTCTTTTTCTTTTCTCAAACTAAAACACTTCCGTTAAAGTACCCGAAGCTGGAAAGCGGAGCATTCCAAATGGAACACATCTTTTTCCAACACTAGAGAAATCGGGAAAAAGAGAATGGTCAACTTATTCAAAAAAGGAGAATATCCTACGCATTCATCTTCTTCCTTGTGTGAGAAAAGTACCACGGAGGGCGTTAGCGAAAAATAAGGAGATTTTTAGTACGAGAGGTTTTTGGTAATTGACACCCGCCACAAACGTTTCAATTCATATGTTACCTTTCATAGTCAAGTAGTCCTCTTTTTTCTTGATTTTCTGTCTGAGTGCCTTATTCTATCTATCACAGTCCTTCGTTGTCTATAGCTCGGGTCATAGTCATATAATACGAAATTGTGAAGAATTGGCCATGGGAAAGGAAGAATAGGGCTCATTTAATCTATATCTATTTATTCTACTCTTTTTGAAGGCAAACCATTCTCTTTTTTCATGTAAAAGCAACGCTTCTCTCATTCCTTCTCTTACTCGCCTTACTTGAAACCTTTCTATTAAAGTACCAGTCCTTAGGCCCCATCAGAGAAGGAAAGCCTTAATGCTAACGCCCTTGCTTTCGTAACCCGTGCTTGATGCAATAACCGCAAGCGGCTATTCCTTCCTATAAGCAGGGAGCAATAACTCTGAACTCCGCCTTATTTCTATTGTTTGTTCCATCCGTTTTCTAAAGAAAGACTCTTCTTTCTTCTTCAATAATTGCGGCGGAGAGATATAGCCGATTTGGTGTGCTTTTAGGTTGACTTCGTAAAGCCTTCGTTCGGTCGGAGTTTCTCACTGCGGAAAGACCCCCGAAATTCGTACTGCTTTCTTCCCTCAGAAATGCATGTGTTTGAAATTAATGCGTCGAGGCCTAGCGTGAACGAAAGGCACAGGACGAAAAAAATTGTGGAATGTACTAGCCAACTTCATCACACAAAACTCACTAAATAAGAAATACATACATGCCAATGCCTCCGCCAAGATCAAAATATGTACAAATCAGCATTAGCTGTCTCCTCGCAGGTACCTGGTAAAGTCATTTTAGGTAATTCTGACAATGGATAATAAGAATACAAAAGCAAAATGGACCATCAATAAACATCTGAGAAAATCATCCTGACAAAGTGAAAAGAGAGAGGATGGCAAAAAGCAATTGAAAGAAACTACACTATATAGGATCAAATGAAAAAATACACACACAAAGTAGAGAATTTCTGAAACTAGGTAGGGAGGGGTACTGGACTACTCTGACTTTTTCGTACTGCTTGACTACTGCTTTGCTTGACTTTGAAATAGGTTCCGCCAGGGATTAACAAAAAAGTAAATGGGCATTTCAGAGTAATTTCCGCTGGGTTACGGTGTTCAAAGTGATAGTGAATAATGCTAAAAGAGATTTTTTCAGTGTTTCTTTGTGTAATTGTATATCTAGTAGATATATCAATATCATATTAGATATCAGAAATAGTTCAGTTGTGGAATTTGTTCATTCTTTGGGATTTACTTCGATTTCATTGAGGGTCCCCGCCCGAGATTGACTTTTTCTTTCTTACGAGCTCTCCATTTTGTATACATAAATGTTTCCAGTCGAGTTTTCTTTCCGGAGTTCCAATCTAGCAGTCCTTTAGGCTAGTACAAGCTATCCAGTCAAAATGGGCCAGCCAGAGAGGAAAGAGAAAAACAAAAGCATCTTCTTTGCCATCTTCTCCTCTTAGTTATCTGACTTAAGGAAGTAAGCTAGAAAGCCAGTTGAAGTTGAAGTGCGCGGGTAATCCGGAAGTTGGACTTTAGTTAGCAGTACCAGCAGCCTGTCTGTGCCCTCAGAGTCTATAGCAAATACCACTATTTTTTCTTTCAGGCTTCGTTTTTCAATTCTCGGTGACAATGAATGCTACGAATGTTCACTTCCACTAATGTCGTCGTCGAATTAATTTGGAGGTGCCCATAGCTTCCCGGAAAGAAGTAGTAGTGCGATTTGGAATGAAATCAAGAAAATAATTATTTCAGAAGGGGTGGTATTTGTTTTAGGAGATTTTCATGCCATCATGGATGAGGCCGAAAAGGTGGGAGGGCGAGAGGGTCTAAGCCCAGAAAATCGGGAGTTTCGGGATTTCCTCTTCGAAGCCGGGTTATTAGACTTGGGGTTCAAAGGCCCTGCTTTTACGTGGGCGAATAAGCGATATACTTCTATGCCAATTTATGAACGACTAGACAGAGTCTTTGCTACCCCAGCTTGGATCGGTTTGCACACTTGCGCGGCGGTTAATCATCTCCCTAGAATCTTTAGCGCTCATAATCCCATTCTACTACGCACTCAGGAGAAAAACCGGTCTAATAGGTGGTTCCGAATACAGCATCGTTGGCTGTATCAAGATGATTTGAGACAAGCATGTGAAACTAGCTGGTTGCGTACAGAGGGCCGAGACTGGTAAAGTCGATGGATATTATTGAAGGTCCTTCATGGCCCGCTCAAAAAGAAACTCCTCAGAGTAGGGTGAAGAGGCTGGCGCAACAAATTCTCGAGCTCCAATCGCAACATCCATCGATGCAAGATTTTGAAACAGAACAGGCGCATTTTTGGGAAGAGAATCAAACTAAACCTGACCCATCTTTTCCTTCTCAATGTCTGTCAATTCAAAACCGAACCAACGTACCACTCTACTTCAGCATTAGATGACCATAAAACACTATGATCCCCACTTACACTTCTATCGCTATCGGCATCGGATATCATATATAGTCAGTTGTCACTGCTTATCGCTTCTTCCTTCCTCTGTTCATGGAACTGGCACTTCGTCTTTCTTTCCAGCTACGGGTCAGAATGAAATTTCGAGATAAGGTTTTCGAATTAACGAAGAACGGAAAACCTGAAAAGCGAGGAACCGGATTCCTCTTTCTTTGACCATGCCGCGCCTCTCTTTTTTTGTGGAATTTCGTAGGCAGTGAAATCTGGTGTTCCGTCAATATCAACACGAAAAAGCTGTCTTGGATAGACCATTGTGACTTCAACGAACTGAGGAAATGCCACTGAGTTACAGTTCTTTTCCGATCATATAATCTTCAATATAGAAGTTCCGAGATTCCGACGTTCGTTACCAGGAGAGATATGATTTGAAGACAGAATTGAATGCTTGGAATGCTCACAAGACTTCTCGGGAGTCACTTCTGCGAGGTGAAGGAACGTTAGTTCTGCTGCTCCCATTGCTGCTTGAAAGACGGATACTCTTACCATGCATGTCCACCATATCTTGAAATGATCTCGCAGCCATACTAAATCTTTCACTCCAGGTTTTCTCTAATTCTAGTTCCCATACCGCTTGTTTCGCAAAAAGCTTATTTCGTTTATGATGGGCTTGACGGAAGAGATGACATTGAATGTGCTCTTTCTTACTGTCTTACCCTTCCTTCCTTTTTCCCGTATTTATTCAAAGCTTTGTCTACTCTCTCATTCGAGATGTTTGGTAACTCTAGACTTGCTGACCTTCTCTCGTACCTTGGTTGGCTCCTTCAAGTTCATTCATAAAGAAGTAGTTTCCGTCACTTGAGAGAAGCGCGTAGAGTAGCGAATAGACTGACTTATAGGAGAGGTGCGTCCGCCGCTCTACCGATAGGGAGAGGAAGGTAGACTCAAAATGAAAGAGGGAAGGGCCAGCATCTAGCGCATTTCCTGTCTTTTCATTCATGGCTGTAGAAGGATCGAATTGTATCCACAGAACAAGGTAATAAAAAAATAGTGTAAAGTAGACCCTGTCAGTAGATGGTATAGCCCCATCCATCTCAACAGAAAGTAGATTGGTGTCCAAAATGAAAGCCTACGTAAGTAAATTAGTGTCATATGTAGAAAGTTTAGACTCTATATATAACTCACCCGGTGCCATCCATGTCTTACCTAGATGGAAAATGCAAATATTGCAAAATAGAAAAAAATTAGCAGAATGGATTGGTGTACAAAAATGTTCTCAGGTGAAACCTGTGTGTGTACCGGTTCATGTCCATCACTACATGAAAGATCATAATATTGAGAATTTCCAATTTTGATTGGCCGGCCCCTAGTCTGAACGGCATCAGCTGATACCGGGAAAGACATTGTGTCAAAAAATCACTTTGAAATCAAATAGTACAATGAAATCAATGGATTCGACATCCACGCATACATAGTGGTTTTGAAATTTCTCATTGTTTTCAAGAGGAAATGCTCAAATCTGATCTTCAAAGAAAAAAAGAAAAAAGAACGAAATCCTTGTGAATAGCTTGTTCACTGAGACAAGACTACATAAACATCCTAAAGAAAGATCCCTACGGGGTCATTCATACACAAAAGAAAAAAATTCGTGAAAGTGGTGAGAAAGGCCTTAGCGGCTCTGATAGCAAGCAAGGGCTTTGGGAAATTCAGTATAGGTGAGAACAAAAAGTAGTGGTTGACGAAAGACAAGCTTCAACTGAAAGGTATCCATAAAAAGAGGCCAAAATATGGAACTATTTCTTGGGGCAAGCTATATATAAAAGAAGCTATAAGCTCAAATGGCAAGTTGGATATGTGCTATCGAGGGTAAAAGGCAAGTAGGCTTTTCGTTCGTAACAGACGATACACTACTAATGTTACGAGTTCAAAGCCCAATCAGGTCCACTTCCACCCGGCGGATAAAGGAAAGTTCGTAGTGGGATGCTTGCCCTTTTTCATGTAAAGACAGGTTCTGCTTTATCTTCCAATTCAGAATATTATCTGCTTTGACAGTAGGTACCTTTGCTTTTCTATTATAGAATAAAGAGCTAATTGCTTGCCAATATTAGTTGGAGAGACAACACCCGACGAAAGCTCTACTTCATAATATGGCCGGAGAAAGAGCCTGCTATTAGGCCCCAGCCGGACCCTAAAAAAGAGTTGAATAGAATCTGGCTAAGAAAAGCTGAAGAAAGACCGGATCTTCCTTTCGTCGGGCCTAAGGTTTCATAAGGCTCCGCGCCTTATGGAGCTTGGGGGTAGAGAGAGCAATTTCGAGCAGGAGGCATTAAGACTCGAAAAAGGCTCCCGTCCTTGGTAATAGAGATCGAGCAATCACTGACGCCAAAAATAGGTGGAGGAGTCAATGGTACGTCCCTTCTTTATTTGTTTGCATCTCTTAAGCTAGGCCATGCATCCGAAGGAATAGCTTTGCTTTTCTGAAGCAACTGACTGATTACTAGCTCTCGAAGGCATCCTTTATAGCGCGAAGATCGGATCCGGCACATCCTCACAAAAAGAGGTAAGTCAGCTTAAGCCCGGGCGGGGGAGTAAGAGCCTTGCCTTAGTCTTTTAGATTAGCCACGAGCAGGTTAGCCCTAGCAAGAATTCCATTCTTTCACAGACCCAGGCATGGAAGGATGAACCTCGTATGAAGCAAAGCATCTGCCAGGAAGCAATTGACTAAGCGATAGAGTAAGCTAGCCGATGAAATGGAATTCAATAAGCAAAAGAGTTTCGCGCCTTTGAACTCCCCAATCTGAGGAGCAAAGGGATGCGCCGCAATCATCCACTTTGATTTTCAGAGTCTTCAGTCGCCGAGTCCTTTCCACTCTAATCATATAAAGGACGCCATCTGTTCTTCAAAGTGGAATGCTAATTTGAAAAGGAACAATATGTCAATAGAACTCATAGATTTGGGAAACAGAGATGCATAAGATATAGCTAATTTGAAAGATCTAGCTCCTGTATACTTCAAAAGAAAGACTATAGCGGCCACTTTTTGCATTCATTCCACTTATGAAAGGAACACTGCCAAGCCAAGTATATAAGTGAAGTTTCCCATTTATGACACGAGCTTTATCATATAGCCGTTTCGATTCGATTTTCTATTCTGTGGAAACCACTAAAGCAAGGTTGTTATGCCAACTGCAGCCCAACTAGAAGAAGTAGGAGTAGTAACATCGCAAGCTCAAAAAATAGGAAGTTTACAACAAAACTATGGAGCAACTAAACCGGGAGTTTTCTCCTTCCAGATTTTATCCTGCTTTCGCACTGGCAAAATAAGAGTTGCATTCCGTATCTTTGCGACAGCAACAGCATTGCATATCTACATGGCGCAAGCATGCGTCAAGCCGAAAGGCAAGGTCATACACCTGTATCCCCTTTGAACGAGCATCCGTTTGGTAGTACTGGTTCAAGAATTATGCCTATGAAAGAAATTCCGCCATACACCAATCGACCAAGTATTCTTTTTGAATTGAAGGACATTTGCCTTTTCACTTCATATATCAGAATTGGATACCGAAATTCCGCTCTCTCGCTTGGGGTGCTCTTTCTTGGTTTCGTCGTGTTCTCTTCCACGGGCAAGGACACTTCTTTAGAAAAGATTGATTCAGCCAGCTATTAGGCCGCTCTTATTCGAGTACTGATACTTATTTGTTGGTATTGTTAACGTTCCCTAACGTGTCAAGATGTCTTGCTTGTAGGCAGCTGTGCGTTGGACATTGCAAGTAAATCTGTGCTCCAATCCAAACAGCATAGACAAACTAGAGAAGACCAACTCAAACAGACGAAAAGAACGTCGCCAATGTGATAAAAACGCCTCTTACAAAATTCTACAAAAAGCTCGAATAGTTAGTTCAAAAAGAAATTCTCATTTGTTGGGGTCTTTGCGTAGAGCAAGGCAAAGAACTGGTTGGTGGCTTAGTGATCTTGATCTCCGCCATCAAGTCCGAATTGCGATATGTAAAGAAGTACCAATAGATGTAGCGCTTTTCGAACTTACTTTGGTCAGCAAGCGAGTGAAAAAAGGAAAAGAGAACATGTAAGGAGGACAGCCGGCGACTCTAACTTCTTGTTATTTCATTCAGCTGAACAACAAACAATAGTAAGCGAAAATCTCATTCTACGGACGGAGTCGTGAGCCAATCACTTATGCTGTATGGGACTTTTTTGATATTTCTAATTGAGCAATGCCCAGCCTGACTTAGGGCCCCTCCCTGGATGGAAAACCGCGGATACAGAAAGGCGAAGAGAGTCCTTTACACTCAGTGAGTAGGAAGGCAATTTAGTCCTTTTTCCCAGTAGTGAATAAAATCGAAGGGATTTCCCCTTTCCAGCTTAGTCCTTTCGCAAGAGTATCCGCTAGTGGAACCACATCCAGTAAACGACCTATGGTAAGTCAAAAGGTAAGTCAAATAGGTATGCCTGGGCAACTGCATCGATCCCATTCCTACTTCACTTGCTTTGGGCGATAACAACCTGTTAGCTACGGACCTAGCTTTCTTCCCTACTGTGAGCTACCTGTCTTTGAATTCAATTCCAGGGGCTCCGAAGCACTTATTCTTAACTTCGTTGCCTTGTAGTGTCGTACCCTCCCTATTAGTTCAGTAGCTATCGTGCCTTCACCCAGTTAGGAAATGAGTTAAGAAAGCGTATTTCACTAGGATGCGATGAATGCATCAATTTTGCTTTCGACTTTGCATCTTTCCCCTTCTGGTCTCAGCCCATGGTCTGAGTCAATGAACTAGTCTCGTACCCTGCTTATGACCAGCCAAAAACAGGTCCTATAGATGCCAACGTTCCGTCCTTTTAGCCTATTCCCTAGTCTATTATTTTGCTTATTGACCTATCTATTTACAAATTGAAGCGTGAGTGAAAAGCGCGTATGTATATTGCCTTTTTCGAGTACTCTCGTGTAGGAGAGCTTCCTTGCCTAGCCTATGCTTCAAGGCTAGTTGATCACTTATCACAAGGAACGATTGCTTCCATTGGATTGACGCGGTGCTCCAAGGCTTTGATTTCATATCCCGCTAAATCTTCGGCAGATGAGTAGGCGTTCAGTTGCCGATTCGCTCACAAGACCCACACCGAAGGCAGTCGATCGATTTTCTATTTTTGTCACGCACCTTTAGAAAAGACTTCTACTTACAAGACATTTGCTACGCTCGCAATACTTTCATTCCAACGACCTTAGTGTTTGTTCACGAGAGCGGCGCCCGGCACAATTCTTGATTGACGACTAGTAGGAGCGCGAGCAAGCACGTCACACGAAGTCGAGCTACCGGAAGAAGGGAATGTTTTTGCCTTGCCTCGTCTTGCTAATGGAAGTACTGCTCAGAGTGACCTTTTCTGGCATTAGGTAATATGCTTGACACATGAAAATCCCATCTTATAGGTTATAATAAATAAAGCGCGAGGAAGGATCACCTCACTTTTAGTTAGTCCTAGACTGAAAGAGAGAAAGGTCGACAGAAAGAACCAAAGAAACTGAGGTCTTTGGGGATCCCTTTTGAGAGAAGACACTCCCTTGACCTTGCTGCTCATGTAGGTAGGGCAACTTGTGGGCTTTTTTCTCTCCCGTAACACTTGCTCTGTTCCTATCATTTTATTACCAAGAATAGGAAATGCATACCCCGCTTGAAACTGCTCCTTCTTTTTCTTAGGATTAAGAAAATACACAGCAGGAAATACTGGATCGTTCGTACCAGGGAGAAGCTACAAGCTTTGAATTATTAAGTCAAAAAGAAAGAACATGATTCCCAGGATGCCCCAGTCGATGATGCCATATGGTAGGAGATACACGAATTGCGGTAAAGGCGGATCAATTATTGATAGAAGCGACCGACAGCAGTAGGATAATGCCAAACCACTTGTGCTCACGTCAATTTCCATGCCCTCGAAGAACGCGGTCCTGGTAAAAGATACTTACTATAAAGAACCTCTAGCCAAACACCAAAAAAAGCATCTCCTTTTAGTCCGCTATGTTCACGCAGTTGGAATCCCAGCTGTTGACACACACTATGAACTAATAAATAATCCATTTGCCCAGCTCCTTTACGCGGTCCTGCCCGAGGCTGCATCAATGGTCAAACTTTTGTCTTTCAGAGCTATATAGAATATAGTGGTTTAGCTGAGGCTGAGCACAAAGAAGAAGAATTCTTTTGACGAGCTGGGTCTTTTCCATGTTCCGTGGTAGAAGATGTGCTTGATACCTTTCTTTTTTCTAAGAGGACCACTTAAGGAACCTTACCAAGAGAGGTCACCCAACCCAGAGAGGTTACCCTTGGTGGCAGACCAGCCGGTCGGTAGTACCGATCTTAGAACCTTTTTGACACTTGTAAGCAAAAATCAAAAACAATTTGAAATCTTCAACAAGTCCATTTTTTTTTTGCAAGAAGCTTTAACAGTTTACTTTTATGCTTTTACAGTTTACTTTTATATATTATACAAATGTTAGCTTGTGCTTACCTTGGAACAAATAAGAGCTTTTTCGCAATCCACAAGTTTTCCTTTTTACATAGTTCGAAGAAGGTTTTGATGGCCTAGTAAATGTTATTCTTAACTTATCTTTGTAAACTAATCCAACCTCATCACGAACCAACCAAAAAGGCCAACGGGCTCGGGCGACGAATCCATAGTCGACTCCGGGTGGGTAGCAATGCTTGCGGTTGATCCCATTGAAGTAGTTGGAAAGGGGCCTGGTAGTGAATTCATCCAGTTTTCTAATGTTGCCAACGAGTCAATCGACTGAGAAACTGCCCTGGATTTACCGCTGCTTTTTGAGATTGGAGATTCGAAGAATGAAAATGAGATCCAAATCTAGCTAATGTACCTTGCTACTCCTATACCGTTGCTGGGCGTAGACCTTATCCACCTAGACCGCATGCATCGCTGCTTTCAGTATTGGGGAAACAATTTCTTACCCATCTAAGTCAACCCATCTGTCTAAGTAAGTATAAGTTTCCTTTATTTCAACGGAGCGCTGTTTGTTCTTTCATTCCCAATTGATCGATATGAGCCCACCTGGAATACGTAGTAAAAGCAAAGGTCACCAAAGGATTGTTCATCCGTTCATATCACTGACACGAGTCGTCTATTGCAGTCATCTATCTGTGAGATGTGATCCAAGAACGACTTTTCGAAATGAGGGCCGAAGTCTCTCGTAGATATTACTCGAAAAGACATGAGACAAGAAAAAACATAGGCCCAAATAGGATACGGCTTGCTTGGCAGTCAATCCGGTGAGAGGGCCGAGGCTTGGTAGAGGCTTTGACGCCGAAGCGAAGGCAAAGGGAATGAACAACGGAAGAGTGATGGCCCTTTTAGACCTTCTATGTTTTTTTATAGGAAATTCGACCTAGACTTCGTAGTCCGGTCAGAGAGTTTTCCGAATCATTTCACTCTTGGTAGATCTATGAAAAAAGAACTCGCGGTACCATTTGCAAAAAGCAAGAGCCATCCAGCTGCACTGACAACCTCAAAGTAGGGCGTGAGTAATAAAGAACTTTGAAAGGCTGTTTTTGATAGAGAGGTGTTACTTATTCAGCGGGACTCATTTGTACACATATTTCAGGCATCTCAGGTGAGTTATTGATATGATGGTCCTGTTTGAAACACTTTCTTTGATGAAATTCCTGTCCCTTGCGCCAGATTGACGTTGAGTTGTGCTGCCATTTGCGCTTTTCTAGGTATGGGGGTGTAGTTTGTAAACTGCAGAGTGGAATTTTCCGGATTAATGTGCAAACCCGAATAGGACCCGAATTAAGTCATTATGTTCTGGTACTGTTTCATTTCCTGTGGGGAGGCGGACCCCAAAAGGAGAAAATCATCCGCATACATCGAATGCGTTAGTGTTGGTGCGTCTTGTGGCAGTTTCATCCCTTTGATCGTACCCTTTATCTTTTTTTTATAGAATATTTGGGTAAGAACTTCCTGGGTGAATAGATACGGGGAGAGCGGGCATCCCTGTCTTCAACCCCGTGTTGGCTAATTCGAACGTACACCCTCCATACTACTTGAGTTGGCTTGCCCCGCCGCTTGCTTTTAGTTTCTATAATCCACTGCCTGCGTAGAATCGATTTCCCAGGAAGTGACTAGAACAGGTCCGTCCTCCGAGTTTAACATGTCCGACCGAGTATTGATTCTCAAAACTCTTATCTTTTGAATAGAAACGAAAAAACATTTGCTTGCTTTTAGTCCATTTCCAGGCTGAGATATTGACTTTACCTATAGCTAGAATACAAAGCCTTTACCCAGTGAGTAACTACCTTTTGAACTCGTAACATTAGTAGTTACTCGTCTGTTACGAACGAAAAGCCTTTTGAGTCGAGCTACTTCTCGTTCCTGAGTCCTCGTTTCAAGCAGTGGTGCTTCAGGGAGCCTCTATTTGGAAGATCTCCAATAAGTTGAGTCACTAGAAGTGTCTCAGGTGTATGTCCTGAGAGTATAGAGTAAGAAGTTGTCCGTGAGTGTAAGTCTAATCAAGGTATAAACACCTCATATATGTTCAAGCTAAGGAGAAAATCTCCATCCCAATAGATCTAAGTGAGGTCAGTAAGTTCAGTTTGGAAGGAATGAGTCATTCAGTCCTAATTCACTCTGAGCCTAAGCCCTAACAACGAATTTTCTTATAGAAAGTTGATCTCTCTCTGTAAGTTCTAAGTGGAACTACTGTCTCAGAGTTTGGTTGTTGAGATATTTGTTACCTTGCAAAGGAATTCATTCCCGAAAAGTGTACCAAAGTCCCTGTCCTCGATAACAGTTCTAAGCCTTTACCGTATAATCCGAGATCAGTAATCATTATTGTCAAGCTTACTCGGATCATAAGAATAATGGGAAAGTGTGGAGTTTGAAAAGTTGTAGAATCGTAAAGAGATTACGCATGGCTGAATCAGCGGATTCCTGCTGGCCTGTTTAGGAATCAATGTATGACCTAGTGTAAGTAGCATAGTTATCAACTACTCATTCAAGTTCAGTTCAAGACAGTCAGCACGACTTGTTTCTGTTCTGTCCAAAGGGGACCACTAGATTGAAAGCATGTGTATATGAGTGCGCATGTCTGGGTGTGTTAAGTCCACCACAATAGTATAACTGAGTTAATAGAATAACTAATGCCCATTCCACTATTTGTTTTCGATTAAGAGCTGAGTGAAAATGGTATTTCTGTTAGACGAATGCAAGACAAATCTCATAATCGTCGTATTAGGTTAAAGTATCATCGAATCTCGTTGTGTGAGTTTCGTTGCAGATCTCAGTCTTAGTATTTGCCGTCTAGGATTGTTCCTGGGGTTGTATGATAGTTAAGGTGTTTTAAGGAAGTGTTCACTTTCGTGCCCCTAGTGGTTATATAGGCCAGCTTAATCGGTTTGATAAGTATCCAAGTCCTCAGTTCGTAAGGGTCTCATTACCATAGAGTAAATGTCTGTCAAAGGGTAATCGCTGTAAGAAATTAGTTTCTCTCCGTATCTCTCTGTTAGTAGGGGTTTCTTCAATTCGAAATCTCGGTTGTGTGTAATGGCTTAGTTAGAATAGTTCGCTCAAGTAGTGAACTGTGCATTGAGATGAAGCATAAAGTGAGAATAGTTGTAAACTAATCATCGTTGTAGTAGGATGTCTAATAAGTAAGAAAGAGGTAAGTTTAATAAGTATTAATGAGCCAAGTCAAATAAGTAGAAATGAGGGAAGTCAAAGAAGTAGAATTCATCGAGATTTTTCAAGTATAATCAAGGGATATTTCTATACCAAGTAGTTTCAGTCTAAATCAGCGATATTTCTCTCTATGAGAATAAGAAAGAAGTCTGAAGATTCAACCTAATGAGAGTCTCTGCTACGGGCCATTATTGTCAAGTGCATTATAGTCACTCAGCTGAAAGACTTTTTCTAGATCGCGAGACCGCCCGAAGGAAGGTTCCAACCATATAGTTACTATTTCCCCCTGATTGCTCTGTAAGAAAGGTGGAAAAAGGAATCTCAATGTATATCTGTATCTGGATCAAAGTATGTCTATTGTTTATCCGATTGTGTGGTGAGTCGTCTGTGTATGTGATAGGTCAGCCTAGGTAGTATTGGTGTCTTGGGGAGTGAAGGTGTAGATAAGTGCCGCGCTGAGCTTATATAGCTTAGTCTGTCCGTCCACCGCGATGAGAGTAGGCAATCCCCCTTAGATTTGTGCATTCGCTTCAGTCTCTGTAAGAGATTTTCATTGTGGTTCCCCAGTGTTCAAAGTGTGGAGTTTCTTGAATCTCCTATGAAGTGTATAAAGAGATCGGCAAGGAGTATTGCTTCTAGAGTAGAGTGTGGAAGTCTGTCTGAGTGTATTAACAAAATCAAGGTAGAAATCCCCTAGATAAAATGCACCTAAGAATAAGAGTCTAAATCCAAATAAATCAAAGCTCGTTAGGTAAGGTGATAATGTGCAATAGCCTTGTAAGTGAGCCCAATTCCCCCATAGCCTAAGCAATAGTATGCCATTTTCTCAGAAGTCTAGGCCTCAAGATGAATTTCCATTGTATAAGTGGTAACTCCTGTGGCTCTGAGAGGTATTGAAGTGGAGTATACCCACCTAGGGAAAGTCCAAGTGGTATGAATCACAGTTTGCTCTAAAGCTTAGGACCTATCCTTTGCGGTTCGGAGCTTAGGAATGAATAACTCACCCTATCCCTTCATATTTTGAATCGTAAAGCGTATAGGACTCAGGCTGGAAATCGGAAGTGTTTAGCCATTCCGAGGCTTAGTTACCGTTTGCGATGGTCCAAAAGCCGGCCCTCAAGCCTCTCTTAGGTTCAAGTTAGAATCTATTCGCTCCGCCGTCTAGTTATCCACGAGCAAGGTCTCCCTACTTGAATGTGTGATGTCCGTAGGGTATCATAGTAGTTCAAGCATGTAAATTAGGGTGCCTATGTCTGGTTGTGTTAAGTCAAACACGAGAGTATAGCCTAGATGCTAGGAAGAGGCAGAAATTGCCTGTCAATTCGGTGCTGAAGTAAGCTGAGTGAAATTGGTGAATGTCAAAAAGAGAGTCAATTCTCAAGTTCATCCCAAATTAGGCATCTTAGAAACTCATTGAGGAGTTTGATAGTCTCAGTGTATGGTCTATCGGTAAAGCATTGCCCCTCTGGGAGTGTATTATTGTTTTCATAGCCCAGCTCGGCATTCCGTTCCCTCTAAGGGGCGCATGTAGAATGGTAATGTGGATGTGGAAGAGCCTAAAGCCTAGTCAGGCAGAAGAAAGCTCAGTAGATAGCTGAAGGTCGAATTCCACTTCTTACGGGAATAGGAATAAGGAAGTATATTGCTTAGGCTTTTCGTTCGTAACATTAGTAGTTACTCGTCGGGTCCTCTGCTCTGTAACAAAAAAAGAGGTATCGATTCGGATTATGACAAGAATTTCCCTGCTTTTCTTCTCCCTGACATTAGCACCTCAATTCCAAAATCAAGATAAGCATTAATTATGCCATTTTGAAAACTGTAAATTCTCGATACAAGAATATAGTAACACAAATAAGAATATCCAGAGTCTTAGATGTTAATGTTGCCCAACGTATGACATGCAATGAAGCAAATGAATCTAATATATATAGAATTTTTGTACCCACCTGATGGCCCTCTTCGTTGAACAAAAGGAGACTCTACATCTTCCACTCCTGTTTTTCGGTGTTCTTCATTATCCACTGGTGCATTTGAACGGGTAGCTTCAATTTGATCGACATCTTTATGGCCTGTCCAATAAAGCATGGGCACTTTGCATTGACAATCTATGCAGAACAGAGAAATGTCGAGAGAGTACAGAGGACTGCTACACCTCTGTACTCTCTAATGAGTAGGCTCCTTTTTGCTGGCTCGTTGTTCACCGGCTGGCAAAGAGATCTAATCTTGTATATGAATGAATTGGTTCACTCTCCGTAGCCTAGGAAGCTTTCTGCATAAACTACTAGTCAATGGAACTCATTCAGCATAAACGCCTGGGTATCAGACGACACCGGTCGCACATTTGGTAGTTCCAATGGGAGTAAGTGACAAAAAAAGGCCTATTCGGCACGTATCATTGCTCGTTCAGTCTGGTATTGCGTTCGTTGCCTTCTAAATTGGGTTAGATCACCTCGCGTCTTCAACTGTCACAAGAGGAAGCGTCAGCACCAACTCCGTTGTCCTCAATGCCCTTTCCCAATGGAAAATAAGGAATCAACATTGAAGTAAGTAAGAGGATTTTTGGAATAAAAGCAAATGGCGATTCGAATCCAATCGTGCACCGAAAAAGGCATACCGGAGCCCAATCTCGCCGGTTCTAATGAATTTCTTCCTTCACCTGCTAGACGTGCGCTTCCTGGGGTTGGACATTGACATCCCAGTCAAAGAGCAAGAAGAGCCAGTGAGGATATACTATGCAAGGTATGCGGGCGTTTGGCATTCCACGAATGAAGCCCCCAATACAGCCAGAGCAAAGGAGAAATGCGAGTCGAAAGAAGAAGCTCGTTCACATCAGGGCGGGCTTTGTTAGCTTTAGACTAGCAATCCGCTTCAAAGCCAGATTTGCCCACTTATTAGAATATGCGGAATAGGAAGACAAACTAGCCAAGAGACAGAAAAAGGTGGGCCACCGAAAGAAGGTACTAAGGGCTAGGGGGATATGGGCATAGGGCTAGGGCAATACGTACCATAGGCTGGGTAGGATCCGTACTGGGCGTACCGGGATTCCATTCTCTTTTCTTTCATCGATGAAAAACCTACCTTGTCATTTATCTACTACTTGACAGGCTTTTATAATGGAATTCGTACAATAGAGTATCTTACTGCCGGATACATCAATATAGGTTGGCTAGGTTTTCTAGATAACGTTCATGGGTAAACAGAGATCTGCTTCACTGTTGGCAATTTTCATCTTTGACAATGGATCATCATTAAAGAAAGATCCTATAAATCGGTAGGCTTTATCCTCTCGTCTTGAGATACGATGCCCTAATCTTGCATATAGAGTTATTTCCTTCTTTTATTCCACGACCTTCTTCCTCCATAAATGAGGCCAGTAGGTTTGGGTTCTTTCCAGGCTAGGTCAGTCTCTATCCTGCGCTGAGTTGGCTTTATTCTGGTCTTTTCCCTCACAAAGTACACCAACGTAATCTTATATGATATAAAACATGGTATATCTTATTCAGTCTAGTGACCATGGTACTTATGAAAGGTTGAGGTACAACCTTTTCTTCTTGAAGTTTCAAAGGTGGAGTTCTCGATCCTTGCTGAGACCTTTGATTGCATGGATTGATATATTTGCTTTTGCCAGGTTTCCCGTATCCAGAGACAAACTCCGAAGTGTCTTGAGTGGGAGTAGATTAATAGAAGACCCTGGGTAAACCAAGATCCTGTGTCTTTTTACCATCTCACTCGCCCCCGTTCCCTCCCTAACTACCCGCTCGGTCTCTCTCCTCCTGTATCTATTTGGGAGGTGGGGCCGTCCAATGCACCCTTCCCTTCTAAGTACAATGTTGGTAAATCTTGGTGTCAAATCAACCAATCTCAAATGCTAGCCAATTTCATTGCCTCGTGAGGGCTATTCAAAAAAGCTCTCAATTCAGATTTTGCATAGTCTATCTTCAAGCCTGACACATGTTCAAAACCTATCAATGCCCATTGTTGAACTAGATCCAATTCTTCGATCAGGTAAGTTCCGCGTTCGCCCTCACTTGTCCGGATGTATCTATTGAGTTGCTTTCCTTTTCCCCATTCTAGGTTCTCAAGAGCTACACCTGGTCCTAGACATTCACGCTTCAGGCATTACTGAAACGTTAGCTCTGCCGTAGTACTTCAATTGTCTTTTTTGACTCGTCACAGTCAATACCCCGCCGCGCATCAAATGATTACTGACGCTCGCTCACGAGCAATCTCCAATTTCCGCGTTTCACTCTACTCCTCCAGAGAACCATTGAGAAGCCAGTACCAATATTGGCGTTATTTTACATAAATCCTCCCGTATCCCCCCTCCCCTTCCACACCACGCTCTATAAATAGACTGATTGACTCAAGTAAAGCACGACTTGGACTTTCACTCCGCCAACTCACGAAGAGCCCAGATGAGTTGGTCTTACAGGAAAGCAGCTTCTTCCTCCTCATCTCGGCCGATCTTCATTCTTCTTTGATGTTCTGGCGCACTTTGCTCTCTTGATTGATGTCGCTTTTACGGAAAAAAGATCCGGCGATACGACAAACTAGAAAAAGGAGTCAAAAAAAGAGGAAAGCTAGAGCAAAGACGAATCAAGTTTACCATGGTAGCCTGAACCCCTCGGCAACGCTTAGAAGGCGGGATACTTTATACATAATCGAAAATCACACCACAAGACTTTTGGGGGAGAAGCGTCTTTTTTATCCCTATATCGCTTCCCCTGCTCAACAAAGAATGGGAACCGAAATAGAAAATCCATACAAACTACCGCTAATAAAGAGAAGGGTGCGTGGGTATAGAAAGAAAGGATGTACTCTATTCCCCGCCCGGCATATACTCATATACGATGCACTTTTCAACATTGTTCTCGCCCACACAACCTACAAATGCTAAGAAGTGGGCATGCTTCACCCGACTCATAACATAAATATCCGTGGCAAACTGTCTAGTCTTCCTTTACCGGCGTTTCTTGTATGCGTTGATCCCAAAGACTACCTTTCTACCCAACCTGGATTGATTGTTTCTACGGAAGAACGCCTGTCAAGGTTGTGTTTATCCCTTCTTAATCTTTGAAATTAGTGATTGTGCTATGCAAAACTTCTCACTACAGAGGTTTAAGGAAAAGCCAAGAATTCAGCCTGCTGATTGGCGTATATATGTGTTCAGTGTACTTTTTTCATATTAGCTTCAGACTATTAAACCAGAGAGATGCTTATTCTTACACAGAAAAGTCGGAAAAAAGCAATGCATTAAAGACAGGAAGGACTATCATCGGCTCCACTTGTGAAGGTTTCACAGCCGTATGAAGTTGAGGTTTCATGTACGGTTTTGAAATAGCGATGGAAAACTTTGATGTTATTATCGACTATGATTATCTAACAGTTCAAGCCATTCTGATCTGACTGAAACTGTAGATATCAGAAGCTCAAAAGTTGCAGTACAACAAGAGGGTTTGCATGTGGCAGCAGGTGCCAGTGAAGCACAACATCCAGAAGTGGTGGATAAGGGCACAAATAATGAGGCCAAACCTCATGAGAGAAAAAAGACAGATTCTCATGCTAAAGCAGAAACATCTTATACTACTGATGACCAGAATCCCTTCTCAGGTTCTAGCCGACGGGGGCAGATCTCAAAAATGCAAAAGTTCTTACTATATTTAGCAAGTTGATCTCAAATTCTCTTCACATTTTGCTTTATGTTGTATAATATGAACGAACCGTGAATTGTTAGGTTATTCAGCTTTAATAAATGGGCTTTATTTATCCTTTACAGGTAAGACGGAATTTGCTTTATCAGTGCTGAAGCAAGTTGAGCAGAAGAAAAAAGGCGCAGATGTCCGTCCACGGAAAACGGTATGTACAATTACAAGAACAGCGAGTATTAACTATGAATTTTGAATTGAATTCCATTACATTGCTGTTGGAAACTTGTAATGGATGGTGTCCATTGTTTGGAAAGAGTTCCATGACCAAATGAACGACCAAGGGTACCCCATCACGATGAAGCACTTCCTCCGAGCTAGCAAACAACACACACGATATATATATGCGCAAATGGAATGAGGAGAGAATAGCCATTTTGAAGTCAGGTGATGAGGGGGCCCTATTAGTTGGAAAAGATAGTTCTAGAGAAAGCATCACCCCTCTTTCTTGATTCCATGTCTCCCGAACAATCGATCATGCCTGTCCCGACATAACGAACGGAGCTTACTTACTAAATCCAACTAGCCACCTCTTTCTTGTCCACGAATAATTCACGTCTCTACGGATTTCTTTCTTGTATAGCCAGTATTTCTGAATACCTAGTAAGCACTAGCTTTTCTTGACCCAGCCTAGGAAATGCTTGGAAGGTTGTATTGAAGACACCACTGAAACATGCCTGATTTTTCTCCTTTTGACTGAACTGCATTTCTTCCTGACGCTCTGCTCCGTGTAAAGTTCAAGAAAGTACCTAATGCCGTTCGCTGGGAACAATCGATCTGCCCTTATTCTTTTTCGAAAGCATTCGGTCACTTCGTAACTGAAAGCAAGAGGTGTGGGAGAGCTTCCGCTCGCTGCTTACTCGCAACAAGCAAGGGCGCAGCAAAAGAAACTATATACATACCGTCTGTGTACATAGTTTCAGCTGACGTATTTCTAGAAAAAGCTCTCAAGAACGAGCAGGTTAATTTCATGTTCAACACGAAAACGGTAGACTTTATCTTGCTTGGCGGCAAGACTCGGGAAGGATACTATATAACGTACTGAACTTTTTCTATGATGAGTTGCTTCTGCCAATCCGGACATTCCATTCCGAGGGCCTGTCAAGCAAGTTTTTTTTTGTAGATTCGGTAGAGTCATGAAATCCTTGCGTAGAAACTTCCAGTTCAAGTAGCCCCATGGTACGATAGAATTGAGAGTAAGGTTCAAGATGATTCGTAACAGCAAGATCCAGGGAGAAAAGGCTTATTGCAAGAGGATAAGAGGTCAGTTAGCTTTCTTGAAAACTCTAGGGCGGTCTATAAAGCAGAGCCGAGAAAGGAGAAGAAATCTCCTGCAAATTTCTCATTTCCTGGCGCTATTCTTGCTTCCCTTTCCCTACGCTCGTGTCTCTTCTGAAGCAAAGGAGGAGCGGGCATGGAATAGCCATATGGAAGGGCATAAAAGACTGGGCTAAGGAACTATTCTGAGGACAGGAGCTTCGGTATGAGGGATTGGCAATGCAGCTAAGTCATTTCTGAGGTTAGCAATAGACCTTTAGGGAGCGCACCAAGGCTGCCAAGCTTGTTCTTATCTCTATCATATGTACCATTAGATGGTATTAGTGCCAGAATGTGGTACCAAAGGTGGATCCGGAAATCTTATTCTTATCGACTCGAATGAAAGTGTGAAAACAAAAACAGAGAAGCAAAATAGAAATTCAATAAAAACAACAAAAAGAACACATGGAATTTTGCTGAAACTCGTGTTGGTTCACTCTTCTCCAAGGCATACTCAAAGTTCTTAGTCACAGCATAATGACTAAGAGCTCTCCTAAAAGCTATTACATGTGGGAATTGTGCACCTACTCCCATCTTAGGGCCATCCTTGTACTGCGCTGGGTTCTTTGCCTATTAACTATGAAACCAGGGAACAAGCGTAGATAGAACGAATGACTCTGCTACGCTTCCTTATCTTCTGTAGCACCATCTTTCTTTCTCCGCGTCGGCACTCCAAATAGGGTTCTGACTCGGAACTTGGAACTCAAAATAAGGTTCTTTCCTGGCTAGGCTAGTCAATCGTTCGTAGCTAGTACCTTTGGTAATATAAAGAAACCAGTGGGCAACCGAACCTAGAGAGAAAATAATGAACATTGAGACTCCTTTGGGAGAAAGAGAGCTTTCGCCAAAAAAGTTTGTCGAGGGCGTAGCGCTCAAATAGCTGGGTTAGTAGTAGATTTGAGGGTTCTAGATATGTCTGATTTGAACGTGTTACTTGAAAGGTATGGACTGGTTAAGCACACACCATGCAGTTGTGAATTTTGATAAGCGTAGTGTTCAGTTTGGCATCCCCAATATCCCAACATTTGTTTTGAATGGCCAGCAACCAAGGTGCTGTGTACCGATTGTGTCGGCTGTACGGGCTCGGCACTTGATTTCTTCTGGTTGTACCGTTGTTTCGGGAGTTTCTACTTCAAATCAAGCCGTAGATCTTACAACTGTACCTGTAGTGCGTGAATTTCCTTATGTATTTCCTGAATAGCTACCAGGATTACCTCCTAAGCGGGAAGTTGAGTTTAGTATTGAAAAACCCCAGGTACCACACCTATCTCACGAACACCATACCGCATGGCACCAGCTGAGCTCAAAGAGTTGAAGATGAAGCTTTCACTCTAGTAGCTTAGGCCATAGCCACGCCCCATACTCCTTATGCCTGGCACTCAAAAAAGCCGGTGCTTTGCTTAACTCTGAAGTTACTACCCGGCCTTGCTCTTTCTTCCATGCTCTCAGTAGCTCAACACAGGCAGTCTGATACCTATGGATAGCACTCCACTTCCACTAATACACCGCTTCAAGAAAAAATCCGGGAAGAACCCACCCCTGACTCGCACTTTTTCTATTTATACATAGGAAGACAATAGTTCGAAAGCCTAAGCTACTACCGTTTTTGAAGTTGAAAGTCAAAGTCACGACCAACGGAGAAAAAAACATAGGCTGATGCATTGGCCAACCTAGCAGCTGCTCTCAAAATCCCCTATTTATTCTTAGGTGATCCTGGAATAAAAGCTTTTGCTTTCACCGCCCCTAACTAGGTAGAATAGAGAAGACAGGACTAATATACTTCTTTCAATTACTTTTCTTATCAGCTCTTCTCACTATCTTTGTATCAGCTGTTCTATCATTCCTTACTAAAAGTCCTAAGAATGGAATACCGAAAGCGGTTACTGGCGCTGTTACGACTCTTCCGTCAAGCCCTGTTGGCGCATATCGTTATCTGAAAGCAGTTACCTTACTTCAAGACTGAAGGCTGTTGTCGATGTTGCAGTTACTATCGCAACATCCGTTGCTGATCTATATTCAAAAAGATTGTGTACTAATGGAAGCTTTTCCTGAATCAAGTAGCATTTATCTATCCGCATGTCGTCCAGTGGGAGTCTGTCTTCCTGTGGTAAATTCCTTACTTCCAACCACTTAACCTACTAGTTTCACTTTCAAAGACCTAACCAGCCTTTCTCTTATGGAATTCGCAATAATACCCATCATTAGGAAGGAGCTCGATTGGTGGCATACTTGAAATGAAAAGAAAATAGAATTGTTGAGTAGCGGTGCTTCCCATATGTTTAGCCAGAAGTCAGTCATATCTTTTTTGAGAAGACTCCAGAAGATCCTATGTATGCACTTCTTTCAACTTGGTTCACTCAACCAAATAAATCAATCATACCCGTCTGGACATATGGGGATTTTCTAGAAAAGGCAACCTTCATGCAGTCCCCCACTCCAGAAAACAAGCCCGAAAACCACTCCAAAACTCAAAGGCTTGAAAAAGCTAGAACTGGCCATGTCAGTGCAGACAATGCTTGTAGTGCAATTGGTGATAAGATTTTTTTTGACTCATTGCTGGATTGGAAAAAATGCCTGCTTTCACTGATGCCCAATGTGCTAACCCTGTGATCAAGCATAATGGGGAGCACTTTCTTCTAGACTGGTTGCTTTTTTTTCTATTTCTACGAATCAAGAATACTTCACTTGCGCATCAATAATGGTGATAACAATAGATCTATTGGTGGTGAAATGGATAGGGTTTTTATGTAAAGTCTAAAGCCTCCTCCTAACCTTGAAGAGCTAGGTATATGGCGTTACCGTGGCAAACCCTTTCCGAAATGGATTGGGACACTTCATGTGCGATGCTTGGCTAGATCTTTTTTCTGCGAAAAGAAACCAGTCCTTCCATTGAGCAGCCCAGGACATTTTCTGGATTTCTCCACCTTCTTCTTTTTCTCTCAAAAATGCGTAACTTCATGCGAAAAATCCATTTCATTTTGTTTATTCGTCTGTGATTTTTTGGTAAACACGGAGCTCGCTAAGATAGAATTTCTTTGTTTTTGGCAAGAGCGGTGGGTGACTGAACGAATGACAGCCAGGAAACAGCATGAAATCCCCAATCTAAGCAATCCTACCGAAAAAGCACCTATCCTTCTCACCTGAGAAGGCCACCCTCGGTGACTCTTTTTTTCATTCAATAATAGGTCCCCAGTTCAGTATCTGTGTTTCTAATAAGAAAGAATTGGACCGGCTACTGCTGTAGCAGCAGATGTTGATCTCGCACTGAAGCAGTCATTCTACCCGTGAACAGTGTGTGTTTACGCCGGCCAGGCCTAATTAATTTCTCTGGTATTGAGGGAGCAGCAACTGACAAAAGTCGGGTATTCCCTGTCTGCCGACGTTCTTACTGAATGTCTAGCCGAGTTGGTTGAGCGTGTGGTGACCCTTTGCCGGAGAAAAGGAGTTCAGATCATCCGAAGAAGCAGATGGGAAACCCCCCGCCTACGTTCCTAACTTACGTCTGTCCTGTTAAGGAATCTGGAGGAGGTATGTGCCCTCTTCTCGGGCGCCCTGACCAATCACAGATCAGCCCAACGTTCGGTCGCTTTGATCCGTTACAGATCCGCTCGAGAGTACCCCCCTATTCTTTATCAAGAATACAAATTGGGCATTCGATAGTCAACGAACATGGCAAACTTCATATCATAACTAACAAATGAATTACCAAATATTTAGTAAATTCATTTTACCAGTTTCCACTTACTCTTCTTTTGGACAGAACATATGACAGTTATAGAAAATACATAGAAAAATACAATCTATAACTGTCCCATTTTGCTAATATACTTTATTACAACAAGGACTACAATTTGCGTAAGAAATAGTACATCACTTACTTGTTCGTAAGGAAAGTTCTACTTTAAGGTGACAACCTCAAAAAAATCACAATAGTTGGCACGGCACCTTGAGTCAGCCCAGAATACATTCATTATGCGGCCAAGGGAATACCGAAAAAAAAGTCCGGATACATCCGCTGGGACCTAACAAAGTAAGCCATCAAAGCCTCTGCGTCTCCCTCTCCAAGCTTCCATATACGACTCTTCCGAATATGATCCCGCATCTTCTTTTCAGTGAACATACAACTCTCTGAACCACCGTTTTGATATAACATAGCATTCACATTTTGCGTACTCGGTATCCCGACAGCATCATTCATCTAAAGCTGTTTTTGGACAGAGAGAGGGATCCTCTGATGAATACGGATCATGCGCGCATGATCAGGCCACAGTTTGTGATTGTGACCACGGAGTAATCTGCCATAGTACGGCACGCTTTATTGACGACAATCAACGCCCTCGTCACACATAAAACATAAGTGCTGTACCGACGGTGAATTGTACATAATGAAAATATCATTACCAGTGAACAATATGCCACGCCTCCTCGAGCAGAAAACTTCAGAGCTACCACACACGCTTCTTACGATAACCCGGACAACTTTGATACATCACCATGGTTCGAACTGAACCCGAATTCTTGCTTGTCCGACGGGCAATACCAAAACCAGCAACTGCTGCATACTTCAAAGACAAATCATAAGCCGCCGCCCCATTCGAAACTTAGGAGTAATCTCTACTGGTACACCCTAAGGAATCACCTCGGTAAAACTTACTTAATGGAGCCGCTTCCTAGCAAAAAGGTTGATTCTGAAATTCAAGAACAACATCAGTGCTATCATCTACAGATTCAGCTAGGTAAATTGTCTCGTCTACTGAGTCAGCGGCATCCTACTTTTCTCTAGAATAATTTCAGTAAGCAGCATAAGTGCTCAAGGACAGCGGTGACATAGTTTAGGAATGAATATAGGTATCTTATTAAAGAGAATCAACAGGAAAGACCTGGCAGCTAAGCCCTCTACACTGAGGAAGGGGAAAAGAAGAAGAAGTAGGACAGGCTCTAGGTCAATCCTCTCCTTTTGGGGAGATGCCACCCTAGCCCTTGTTCTTAATAGAATACTTCCTTATCGGTGAAGTAATTGTAGAATAAGCATCTTAGTCTTAACCGGCAAGCGTTGCAAGTCACAGTTATCCTCTGCTGGGAAGCTGTCCAGAGAGCGGCTGTTTCTGCTTTAGTAAGCGTTGCATTTCCTTCCCATTTGGAATGTATATCAAAGAGGTGGCCTGTCTTCGTGCTTGTATTCCTTATCAGGAGTCGGATTCGAAGGAAGACCTATTGCATTAAGCGAACTACCGAATTATTAAGACTTTGTTCGTACTCAAAAAATCAGAAAAGAAAAAAGGGCAATCGACGAGGAAGGAGTGGAATAGTGTGGCCATATATTGAAGTAAGGGGCCGGGTGTGGAAAGACGCAGAAGCAAGACCTCACTAGTAAGGAAGGAACTTGCTGCCGGAGTTACACAGGCAAATAGAAGAACAGAAGGACTTTGAACTTCACTTAGGGAATTGGGTCTATCGAATGAAGAAAGGAGATGTGAAATTATGGAATTGTACAGAAGCCCTACTTCTATTTAATGGCAAAGCCAATTCTATCCACAGAAGCCACCGGAGGGGCAATGCTCACTCAGCAGGTCAAGATGTAGGGGGACAAGGCGAGGTGTTTTCCGCAAGGAAAGTCGTCGAAGTACGAAACGACTCCTTCTTCTATTATATTCTATATATGTCATTTTCACTAGATATACTTTCCAAATCCAAATCAATAGTAGACCGCACTGTTCAAGTTAGTGACACCCGACTTGCTTCATTGCACTACGCAACCCTCTCGAGCGCACTACTGGCAATTGCACTTCCAACTTATTTGCTTGCTTAACCAAGTACGAATGTTCCTTCACGTGTTCATACCTACTACTGCCTCTTCCACTATGCGGATTGCTTTCTCGAACCAAAGGTGTTGAATCAGTTGCAATCAGGATGAAGCTAACAACACATGCGAGCTTTATCGTATAAACGATAGACTTTACTTTACCTATCACTGGTTCCTTGTTGACTAAGCCAGGTGCGAAGCAAAGGTAAACTCGGTCTCGATCCCTAACTTCATGCCTTGGTTCCAAACCCACAGGAGCTAAGCGCTTCAAATATCTTAGCTGTTCATCTATAGCACTTACTGCTCTTATCTATGGAACTTACTGCTCTTATAGTAAAAGGACTTTGAGCTGAAAGAAGGATCTCCGCATAAAAGCAGTATAAGTCAGGTAATTATAGCAATGCTATTCGTGAATTCAATAGTAGAATGAAAAAGCAGGGCGCACGCCAGGGTAGCAAATGAAGAATTCATAGAAAAGAGTTCGAATCCTCTACGAATAAGAAAGGAATTCCGCAGGGTTGAGGTGAGGGTAGTGAGTTAGATATTAGACTGATCAATCGCCGGGTGTGCTCGTTGGAGATTCTTCTGCTTAACACATGTCGAACCTTCGTTATCTCCAGTAGCTTGTGTGTTTTGATCATATAATAATATATAGAGTTAGTTCTTTTTTCTTTGATCTACTCTTTTTTTAGTGCATTCGCTCATCGACTTCCTTGGTCACATCATTTCGGCAGGGTCTGTCGTCCTCCTTCTTACTTTAGAGTAGAGCCATCTGTCATTCCTCTCATTGGCAGTATGGAGTGAGTTGCGTAAGTAAGTTTCCTAGCAGCGGGATTCAATAAGTAGGATGAACCCATATGCAAAATGAATCAATGGGATTTTCTTCTCACCTTGAATAAAGAATTAACCTATCATACATAATCAAGTGAGTGAGTGGCACCCACATCCCTCAGCTGTCTATGTGAGAATAGGAAGGTAGTACATTATGACAGTTTCTTTGAGGTGGTGCATACATTGATTATAGGGAACCTCACACATTCGGACAGTGAGTACTCTTAGGGGTGAAGAGCGAAGCTGCTGGAATCTTTGTGATTCAGCTTATCTAGGAATGATTTCTATTTCTTAGCATAACCTACATATTCAGCACCCTGATAGTTGAGTGATCTAACATATTGAGCATATGACTCAAGTCAAATTTGACTCTTTTGCTCCCAAGTAACAAGATCTTTTCGTTTTAGGCCCGCAGGCACTATATCTTTGAGAGATAGTTCTAAAACATGCAGAAGTGATGATGCTCCGGAGAGATTATTATATCTCGGATTTTCCATGTGATGAAGTGCCTTTCTAAAAGATGTAATTTCAGGAGAGCTTAGTTCAGAACACACACTAGAATGAACTATTATGTTATTATAAAGAAAAAGATTAACTTGTGATAGAGGATCACCGAGTGATTGGTAAGCATAAGTATAACATTGGTTAATGTTGTTTGCTTGGTTAGGATTAACGATGAAATTCTCGTGTACCGTATAGAAGTTACTATGTTGAAAATTCTCAATTATAAAGAGTGCAATTGATGCATCCTTCTGGTGTATGAAATTGGCAAAACACGCTCTTTTAGTCTTAGTACGGTCCCTATAGGTTGATGGCATAGAAAGAGTGACCTTTCCGCGCTTCTTTTTGATCCTATCGAATACCCAAACATTGACTGATTCTGTCTTCATGTAGTCTGGGATTGATTGAAAGTACTGAGTGTGAGAGGAGACAGGAAGATTAAGTGTTGCGGCAAACCATCCTCCTAAGTTGATGAGGTTCATAAGGTTTTGGATCTGAGGATATTTGGTATCCCAGAACTTGTCAAAAGCACCAGAGACAAGAAGATACTCTCTTTGATTCAAAATGTCATACATGGTAGATGCAATATCCTTCGCTGAACTCATTAAACCTTTTCCGTAAACCAATGGCATATATACTCTTTTGATGAGTTTCCTTGTTATACGTGTAGGAACGACTTCACCTAGTGGTGGGTTCAACAGCTCTTTGAGGTATTCACTGAGTTGTTCTATAAGTGAGGTGTAAAGGTCATGGATAGTATCTCCATCACTTCCTATCAAGTTGGTTCTTTGAGCTAGATCCTCATCTAGTAGAAAGAAACTCATTATCTGATAAGCAGACGAGGATAAGATAGAATGGAAAGAATCAAAAACGAAGCACTAATAAAGGTGTGCGAAGGTAGATTAAACAATAGCAAAAAGCAAGCCTCCATGGCTAGATGGACTCTTCAACGGGGAAACTAACAAGTCGAACCTACAAGACAGGACAGAGGAGAAAACTTCGGGCGAGCCACCCTCTATAGACCTTCAACATAGAGGCAAACCCGGGAAAAGGGGGATTTTCTAATAAACGAAGTTGGCCTCTTGATACTGTGATATGGTTCAAAACTCAATCTCAAAAGAATAGAATCAGATAGTCGAGCGTAAGGACTAGTTCATCTCCCCGCGGGCATAGAAAATCCAAGTCAGGAGAACCAACTCGATCTACTCATGCTATCTCCTCATAAAGAGCTCATTGCCCACCGATTCATTCACTCTTCTGGGTGAATTGCTTACCCGCTCTGCAGGTTTATGCGCTCGGAAACATCAATTGGGTTAGCGGCTCTACATCGGTTCTACTCGAAAATCGAAAAAACGATTCACTCTTCCAAACCATTCTTTCTTTGGGCTTGGCTTAGTGGTCAAGACAGGTTTCCTAGCTCTTGTCTTTTGGGTCAAGGTGGGACTCTACCGCTCTGACTTCTATCCCTTTCCCTCATCGATCAAAACAGAACTGACTAATCCTAAGTACGGACCGAGGGATCGGATTGTAAGCTCACTGCAGGTAAGACCGCAAGGGCCCTTCTTACCATCGATGTATAAGCTCTATCACCTATTGGAATTAGATCTCTGGGATAGTCCTCAATGAAAGAAGCGAAATATCTGAAAGTGGAAGGACTAATGAAATGCCCTTTCTCCCGGTATAAATGCATCTTTCTCACTGGTCAGACTTCCAAAATAGACTTCTCTGAAATGGGGGATAGTCAGATGGTGATCTTTCCTCAGATACGTTCTTTGGAAGAGAAAGTGATGAAGATAAGCGAATTCTAACTTCGAGTTGTCTAGTTGGGGCTTGCTTCTTGTGATTAACCAACCTATTAATTGCTAGGAACTCAATCTTGCCCTTTTCCTATTGAAACAGAGTAACAAACTTCTCCGCCCTACTGAGTAACTCGCCATTAAAGGCAAAGCGTTTCTTTTAGCTTATTGGACTTTCAGAATAAAAGGAAGAGCCTGCTTTCCAGATCAACGCCATTCCCCTGGGTGGGCGGGCTTTACCAGTTGGAAGTTTATAAGGATAGAAAAAAACGAATTATTTTTTTGAGGGACTCAATGAAGCTTCTTCCTGGATAACTAAGCTCGCTAGCTCAAAGTCTCTGCCCTGAACTAGGGGCTGAATAAGGGTTAAGTGGATCATGCATCAGTGGGGATCCATAATATAGCAGAGAGGAAGGAGGAGTTGCTTGGCTACATGAAGCAAGATATCATCCTGCTGGATAATGCTTAAAGCACAAGATATCTACAGGTCTTAATAAAAGATCGATATAACCAAGAAGATTACTTTATCCTCTCTAGCGCTCTCAATCTTTAGGCTTAGTTATTATGACGACTCCTATATCCATCCCAAACAGGAATAAGGACCAGTTCGTTCGTCATGGCTGGGGGTAACTAGATGTGTACATGCCTAGAGGTTCGAATCGATTATATTACGAGATAAATTCAATGTACCCTTTTGTGATGCAAAATTCACCTATGCCCATTGGTAAGCCTACCGGGAATGGGAATTTCTAGGGGTTTCCTATAGTGAAGAGTTTCAATACGCGGAGTCTATTGGCCACACGGTGAGGCCGCCTATAAGGGGCTCTCTTTATGAGAAGGGATATGGCATGTTTTCAGCCTTTGTGACGGATCTGTATAGTAATCGAGGTCAAGCCAAGAAAGATAGAAATAGTGGCTTATCATATGTTTCTAAGATCCTCATGAACAGCTTGTATGGTCGGTTTGGGCCCTTGAAGTACTCTAACTGAAATCTACGACGAGGTTCGCAGGAAGTCTTGATGTTAAAAGGCTTTCAGTGGGCTCACCCTTTGGAGGGAGCTCTGTGGCTATGCTCATATCTGTCCTATGACACAGAGACCTCAGAATATTCTAACCAACCTCGGTGCAAATCTCAGCAGCAATTACAGCTCATGCGCGACTCCAGATGTACCCGGATATAAGCCTTGAGGATTGTTACTATACTGATACGGACTCTGTTGTACTTAGTGAGCCACTCCCTGATGAGTTAGTATCCTCCGATGAGATAGGGAGGAAGTTTCAACTAGAATATAGAGTTCAGGAAGGGATCTTCTTGGCTCCTAAGAGCTATTGCTTTATTCAAGAAGGTTTCAAAGCTCCTGGTCCACAAAGGAGCAGCTAAGCACCATGTGAGCAGAGATTTGTACATCAAAAAATATGAAGATATGTCCGCGACAAGAAGAGTGCAAGTTCTCAATCCATTCCGTGTGAAAATGAAAAGCATGACAGTAGAAGAGCAGTTGTCTTATTTTCTACTTGGAAAGAATAATGAAAACGATCTATGTATCCCTGTGAAGCGAAGCGTAATCTAGCGCAAGATTATCAATGAGCGAGCATGGAAGTGGTAGCACACAGGTTAGCGTGGAGTAGTAAGTAGAGCTTCGTTCATCTATCTGTCCACTTGGTAGTAGGTGAAGCAATAGGTTCCTTCCCAACAGCTATGATGCGAGAGCTTTCGCCTTTGAAGAAGGTTTCGAAGAATAGAAGAAGTTCGTTCCATTAACACTAGCGAAATGCAAAAACAGACACTATTTACGAATTTCATGAAGAAGAAAAAAGGAGGAAAAGAAAGCTAAAGCTCGACTAAAAGGAGCATTAATGACTTTCGAGGGTGTGCTCCCCTACGAAGTCTACCGTAATTTGTTCATTCAAGGACTAGTGTCAAAGCTTAACACAGGCGGTTTCCGAAGCAGCAGAATGCAATCGTGCCTTCCGTTTGTTTCTCTCGTAGTTTAGTTGATGTCTAAGCGACAGGTGGTAGAAAGGTAGATATGAAAGGGGCTGCGTCCCATTCTATTGAAGTCAACGAATTTCTTGATTGATTTATTCATTTATCAAAGAAGTTTCATTTCAACAGCGAAGTTTAATCATTTGTTGACCGTAGCCGTAAAATGGATCAGAAAGAGGTGGTGAAACCCGATCCGGATCATGATTAATAAGTTGCAGGAATACCATTGATGTCATCTTTCTGAAATTCGATTTGTCACTCCTTCGAGCATTGCCCAAGATCCTCCTCTGCAGCATGTCTAAAAGAAACCATTGGTTATTCTCAAACAAATTGCGGGAATTGAATGCGGTTGTTCGACAAAATGCGTTGATCAAGTAGCAAATATAGGAATTGACATAAGTATTGAAAATAGTCTAGTTGTTGAAAGCGGTCTCCTTTCTCGTGTCACAAAACAGATTACCTACCCGTAGCCCGTAGTTTGATAGTTTATGCAGCAAGTAGTTCATCAAATTTCCGTTCTTGAGCTGCAAAGAAGCAATTTCAGTAGTGTCGTTTATCACTTCAATAGTAAGCCGTCGCTTTCTCACTATATCTCCTAAACGTTTCAGCAAATCCGCTTTTTCCGTTTCAGCGCGAAAGAAGAGGACAGAAGTGCCATAATATGCAATAAAAGCCTTCCTTCTTTTCAACGGCTAGGCAATCCGGTTTAATGTTCAGCTTCTGCTTGAAATCAAGTACGGCGCTCAAGTAGTTTATAAAGAACTAGCGCTCAATCCCTTCAAATTGGAAGCTGAAGCAAGGTTGTGTAAGTGAGGGCGGCTATCTAGTATGGCAAATTGGTTGACAACATTCTTTTGGATTGCTTTAGAAAAATTACTAAAAAGAGAATCGTTTTTGAAAAACATAGGTGGGTATCCACATCATAGTTAAGGTCGGACAGTGCTTGAACACTTTTGGGGGAGGTCGCAGACGTTCCACTTTAGCAACTAGCCACTTTAGCAGCTCGAAGAACCTACTGCTGGAATTTCATTTCGCTGCTCTCATGATTCTCTTGCAACTTTGACTACTAGCTACGAAGGAAGGCAACTACACTATCTCCTGGAGAAATTCATAGAACTACTCAAAACTAAGGTAAGGCTGGCCCCATACTCTCAAATGCATTCCCGCTCAGCCGATTCTACACTAGAAGGACTTTCTCCTGTCTCCATTCTCTTAATACATCGTGAACACGACCCTGGCTCCATAAGCCATTCACCTAGTAAGCATGCACGCACTAGTTCAAAAGCATTTAATTGAAAGATGGATGAGTCAAACAATGAAATCAAGTCCTGGGTGGTACGTAGGGGATAATAGAGCTTAGGAGTTCGTGATATACCTGCTTAGGAATTGCACACTATACCAATAGGAGTGGAACGGTTGGTTCTCTTGACTACTTTCTTGAATTTCTACATAAACTACAAACTATGATATCGTATGGGTGATATCGGGTCGGGTTGCTTGAGGTTTGCGATTCTCGTGAGGGTGAACGCGGGTCCAAGTTGAATAGTTGAAGCTGCTTGCTATGTTCCCGCCACTACGGCAAACTCCTAAACAACAAGAGCGAGGGCCTGCCTTCCTTACTCTCCTTCTAAAAGTAAGCTTCGCCCCCAAGAGTAGGGGCAAAGGCAACTTCTAGATAGAGAGCAAGGCAGATGGACTTTCTCCCTAGAAACTCTCCGTGACCTGATAGCCTTCTTTATTTGTACCGATACTACCCAAATAAATGCTTATTTGACCTTGGATAACTCAAACACCTATTAAACCTACTCAGGGTACTTAGTCACAAACCATGTCAAGCTACCTTGCTAGTCCTATTCCAGGCTATCCGTGGGTGGTGAATATCCAACTACTACTTATCTTTCTAGTAGCCCTTGCACAAATGTCTATCAGCTATTCCCATGCCTATCCTTTCAAGAAACGTATCTTGACTAAACGCTTATCAGCTATTTCGAACTACCAACTTCTTCTTATCTACCCTGAAGGGATTTTGGACTTCTACATTTGTTGACAACTCCGTGTTTCGCAACTGTTCCTCGAACCACTTACTCGATACATGTGGCTTTGTTGCTCCCCTATTCCCTACTTATTTCTGGGTAGCATCGTTACCAGGGTTTGGAACCATGTGGTGAGAGGTGTGTTGGTGAGTGAATGAATGAGAAATGGGATTTCCAGAAAATAGACAAAATGGAAATTGACGCAAAATGAAGAAAGTCGTAGTAGCCCAAGAAAGAAGTTGCTCGGGAAAAGACAACCCGATAACATATTTCTGCGGAGTATCGTATCAATCCAACATTAAGTCAATTCCGCGGTTTATTATCTTTCACCAACCGAGCTATACAACGGATTTGACAAGCCCAATGACTAAGCCGAGCAAGTGCGTAGGGAGGGAGCACTAGGGACTGGATTGGCAAGAGATTCAGTTCGGAATCTTCAAAGAAATTCAGTTCGGAATCTGAACATGGCAGGAAAAAGCTGGTCGTCTTGCCGGTCAAAAGTAGTAGAGCCGGTCCCTCGAAGGTATTGAAAGAAAATTAGGCAATACCCCGTCAGTTGAATGTAACGAGCGCCGGGAGGATCATCGAATCAATAGCTTCAAGCCCTCTTTGAAGCAATATCTAAGGGCCTTGGAAATAGAAAACCACTTGGAACTGGTACTGGAGTAGTTGTTTGGCAACTGCAAATCTTATGAAAGCTACGGAGTATTCATCGGTCTACGTTCCGTCCAGTGGAATCTTTTTTATGAGACGAGCGGCGAGCTATTGACAGTAGATACTTGACAATCGAATATACCTACTTGGCTTCTTTAGGCGGTTCACTTGATTAATTGAATAGTTTGACCTGAAACCCACCCTTTTATCCTTGCCTTTACAGCCGTCATACTTTGAGAAATCTCATTATTCTTGTTCAGCCCTCACTAGTCGATTTGATTGAACTGGCTTTTCTTATTATCTACGGTTGCCATCTAAGATGTAATAGCAAACGCAGAGCTGATGCTCGAGGAGAGATGTTTTAGTGGAAGGGATGGAAGCCTGTGTCTTAGGCTAGAGAGGAAGGAAATCAAAGTCTTCCAAGCACCAATGGAATTTCTTAGAAAAAGGAGTCAGAGAACAACTAATCTTTGAATCGACTGCTCCTCACGAGACCTAGACGGTGGTTCTTGTTCGGAAAGAGAGATGCACTACTAATGTTACGCTCTAAAGGGCCCGCCCATCTTAATCCATTCATTACGCCAGGAAAACTCCGGGGAGCTCGGCATGCATCTGTTGTTAAAGCAAAGCCCAAGACTTTGAGTCTGTGCTTGTTGGTCTAAGCGCACATTGGAGACGAACTTATTCAACTCCAAGCAATTCTAAGGGACAGTCCTCAGATTCTCTTTCATCCATTCCTCTAGAAGATCAGTCTTTTTTACTTACATTCTCTTTGAGTATTTTTCTACCAAACAAGCACACGCCCGGTCGTACAGCTTTTTATAGGCAGCTCGCTTTTAGAGTAAATTGGCCGGGTCCCATCTCTAGGATTAGACGATCGATCATCATCCTTGTTTTTGAAAAGTAGAACAAAGATTTTCATATAAACACCATTCTGGATGTGCTTGTGAAGTGGGAGGAAGGAGAAACCCATCAAAGACACCATACCTAGATTTCTCCATGCCAGAGAGAGCAGAGATACATGGTTGTTTACAAAGGGGGTCAAGAAAAAACTAGGCAATCTCTAATCAAGGAGATTTTGGTTGCCCTTCCTTCAATTGAATTGTCTTTCATTGTTTAGTTGAAACATGATAAAGTGAGAGAAATTTCACCTAATTGCACACAACAAGTTGCCTGCCCTGGGTGGGTAAATGACAGGGAAGCTGGTGATGGCTCCGTTTTTTGTTACCTAAATGGACTCTGTTTTCACTAGAACAGTCCGCAGTGCCAACATCCATTTTGCAAACAGGGATCTACCTAAACCACCGGTACACTTGTAGGAAGGAGCAAATCCCAATTGCCTATACTCACCCCCCTTGGTTTCAACACCTACCCAGAGGTAATTTGTCGAATTCGGTCTATGTGCTTTAGTGTTTGGTAATTCATAAAACACAAAGAGAGTTTCAAGGAAAGGCTGACCTCCTTAATACATACAAGCGCAAACATTAACGTTTAGCACATCAAAGTATTTGATTCTTTCACTGAGAAAGACGCGCGCGCAACCATGAACCATCAACGCATACAAACTCTTGACAATCTTTCTCTCTTTTGTTGGCTCTTCAACAGCTGCAGTAGGCTCGTCGAATATCCGAGCTACACTAGCATAAAGTTCCGCATAATCATCATCCTCTAAGTCGTAGACTCCAAGACCATCATCTATCCCCAACCTTCTGAGATTCTCTCATGCTACGGATGTCTTCCGCTTCCTATGCTTCAGAAGTCATCGTCCCATCTCTTTCATGATCAGCACTTTACTTTCATTAACACAAGCAAGCACGAAGATCACATTATGACTATTGTTGTTGGCGATTCCAATCTTCTTTGTTTTTGTGTTTTCTTTTTGGCATGAGATAATAATGCTTCTGGTGACAGAAGAGGGCGGAAAAAGTGCTTTGGGTGGCGCCTTTGCAGCGGTAGGCTAGCTTCACTATTCTGGGGGTTCTTTTAGACTCGAAGTGATTCCGAATGGGGGTTTTCCTTTCTTCTTATCCCTATCGGTCTTCTTAGTTATATGGGTATTGGTTTTCCTATTGGAGCTCTCTGATGACTCAGAATTCAGAGACTCAATTTCTGAATGTAATTGATCCAACAATGTTTTGGCAAGTCAGAAATCTTACACCAAACTTTATGGGGACTTTGACCATTCTAACCTACTTGGTTTAGTATCAATCCACTTATGACTTGAATCTGGTACTCTATCTCTTCTTGTAGCTTCTGGCAATTCTAGTTTGAATGTATAAGTTTTCTCATGTATTGTCATGTGTAGAACAATGTGATTTTTTGCTACTTTCAGTTCAACCATTTAGCATAACAAGTGGTCTGAGGACATAGGGAAGGGGGCGCTTTGCTCTTACCGAAGCAATTGCATTGTTTGCACTCATGATGGGCTTTCCCTGATCAGTTAGGTCTTTCGCATTTTACTTGCACCCGTATATTGATTTTCCCCTCTCGAAAGCCAGAGCCAATGCCATTCTTTTTTTCGATCAAATGCACCAGAGCTAGTCAAAAAGGCTTAAGCACCCACGGATGTGGATGCCTCATTAGGCCATTGTATTACTCAACAAAAAAAGGCTAGTTAAGTGCCAAATGATGACGAAGAACACTTCAAACCGATCAAGGCACTGAACCATAAAGCATTAGGCGGGGCTGAAAAAAGAATGAGCTAGATCGCAGGTATTGGGATACGAGTGATGTAGGAGCGGTAAGTAACTCGAAACATTTCCAAACATTGACAAAACTTTTCTCTGATTTTCTGAACTTAGAACGAAGAGCCACCTTCTTCTAGAAATTGATCTACTGCTCAAAGAGGGCTTTGGTGAGCCATGCCAGAACTTGCCTGCCTGTGTTAAGCATATAGCATGAAGATCAAGTCTATATGGAACAGACGAGAGAATCACCGAATGCATTCTTTCAAAATAGCGGCGCATTTCCCTATAAGAAATAATGAGAGAGCTCTGCCGATTCATCCCCGGTATAATACTGTGGTGAGGCACAGCATATTAGTGAAAGTTCTCAAATTAATAAGTCTTACTTACGCTTTTCCCAACACTCATAGTTTACTTGGCTACTTCCTGGTTCAAACATTCCTAACGCTCATATCCTGCGTTTAATTGGCTACTTGAGGTGCATTCTTTCTTTTCACTTGTTTTCTCATATATAGTGAGTGTAGTTTTTTGATTGACTCTACTAGTGTAGTTAGCATGCCTTCCGTTCCAGAAATACCTAGCTAAATAGGTCCAGAACCAGAGCCTTTTTTTAGGACAGATTGCTTACACTAAAGAGAAAAGAATCTGTAGGTCGAAGAACCGAGAGGTATTAAACCAGATCAGAACCGTCCTTCCAGACCCAGCAGTATAGAAAAAAGGGAGGAGAGCCTGAAAACGCACCTACACTTGAAATGAGTTTATGCCCTGAAAAAAGAGAAATCTATTCTTGAGAATACGTATGTTTGGCGACAAGAAAATCCATCTCGAAAACAATAGTAAGCATGACCCCTCAAGCATTTGATCAATAAAAGGAAGAGGGCACAGAATTCCGTTTTTTTCCAAAATGCAACCCCGCCACCCGGGTTTAACACGAGTGGGAACCGACTCACCATCCTGATTCGTCACAACTGTCACTCCAGATTTCTTAGGAACCACTTGCACTGGACTGACCCACGTACTTTCTGAAATAGGAGAACCCCAACAGAAAGAAGTGGGAAAATCTCCTTTTTGACCACTTCCATCATTGGAAGGGGGATTCAACCGCTTGTCTGATTGGTTTTGCATCCAAGCCAAATTCGCTGCCCATCTCTCTCTCCAACAAGCTTAGGCTGCCTTTAGAAAGCAATTATCACTTTGGCTATAGGCTGGCATCAAAAAGTTTCAATGGAAAAGTTCTGTATTAGGGAAAATGGGATGTAGGACTTTTGCATATATATGATTCCTACTTTTTTCTGACAATCGGAAAGTCTACCGAGGGGAATTAGCAGGTAGGACAAAAACACGGGGTTTCATACTTTTTCTGTGGACTTTAAGGGCTTATTATCAGAGATGCCATGGGCCTTGTTCAAACAAATGGCTTTTTCTGGGTATGAGAAAGGATTGGATTCTCGGGTCAACGGGCATACTGAAGAAAACAAACAAAACAAAAGAAAAAACGCACCAAAAGAAGAGTTGCTAGTTCACTCCTTCGACATTAAGAGGTTAACTCACAGGCTGGTATTCCGATTCATTCCGAACTTCTCTCCAGGAAGCGATATTAGTGTTAAGGCAGGTCAAGAGACAACCTTGCGAACTTCAAAGGCCGAGCCTCGTTCCTCTATCGGTCTATCTCCTATCAGTGAGGGATTTCAATGCTCTCCTCCTTGCCTACAACTAGGAAATCCAATGCATCCTTTCCAAACAATCCAAATGTTAACGAAGGACTAATCTCTCAGCATATGGGACTCTTCAATCCCTCCGTTCCAGTATCTTGTGAGGAGCACCGTAGCTATGACCAGAAATCCTTTAGAGTCTCGTGTTTATAGGCGAGTGAACTCGCTGGTTTTTAGTGTCGGGTACGACTTCTGGGGTGTGTTTTGATCGATGAGACATAAGTAGTAAAAAAGACTGATTCTTTGGGATATGCGGTATAGGCCTAGGCGGATGACCCTCCTATTTCAATCTGCTAGGTCGGGGTATTATAGAGCTAGGAATTCTTCTTTTCCATAGCACGTAATTGGGAATTGAAAGAGAGCCGAGGACTATTTAATAGAATAGAAAAGTGCCTGGCTTTCTTTGCGGTCAAAAGATGTTTTCCAAGTTTGTGTAGCCTATGTGAAGCAAGCCTACACTTGGTGAGTCATTTCCGTGTTTTTGGTTTCGCCCGGTACCCACATGACAAGTGAAGCATTTCTTCTCAACAAGCACCGGCTGCCTGCGCGAAAGCCGGTGCGCGTTAGGCGCATCCGTTTTCTTGCAGAGCAAAGAAGCTGCGAAATTACGGTGCCTAAAGAGTGGAGGTTTCAGTGAGGACATGACAGAGTGTGCGGAAGCGGGCTTTACCTAACTAAAGTTACGGCAGAGCACTGGGCTGTAGATTGGAAAGTGGGAATATTGAGAAGCGCCTCCAAGTGTGAATTTTGAGATGTGGAGGGAGACTTACTCACTATTTCAAAAGCTTTAATCATACCATTGAAGTCTCCTACGAACCCTAGTAGCCAGAATTTCGTACCGAAACTGCAACTCGTAACTATGCAATTGAGCTCTTCCCCCTTCTTGCCTTTTGCTAGCTAATATGATGGTTGCCTTTAGGAATTTTGCCTAATTTTCCAATCCCTGCCTACGGAACAAACTTGCTACTTTTGATTAACTTAACTCGTCGCTACTTCTGACTCCTCTACCCTCTCTTTCTCAATCTGACCCTTCCACCCGACACTTATTCCCAAGCAGAGGGAGTAGAAGGAGGATCTTACAACTACATCATTTCTTATTAAAACACTTAATATTCCATAAGAGTGAAAGAAGCCCGCTGCTAAACAAGTACAGATTGGTAAATAAGCACAGAAATTGGTACAGGAATGGAAGCACATCTTGCACCTTCTATGAGCCATGAAACCACCCTTACCAGAGAGAAAAAGGCCAGCTCTTAGGAAAACCCTAAGCCAAGCTAGAATCCCATAAGGGCAGCTAGCACTAGCACTCATCATATAGAAGAAAGATTGGAAAGAAAAATACCTTATTCTCTTTCCTTGTAACTTGTTGGATCACTGCCGTAGGAGGAACTTTCTACAAGAAAGCCAATAGATCAGAGATGGAAAATCACGAGTCGAATTTCTCTCTCCCGTTAGGAATGAATTCACTGCTTCTGATCGCTGTGTTCCAGTTTCTGTTGAATCAGTCGTTGGTGTAATAAGTCTTGTTCCTTTCCTTTCATCTCTTCTTTCTGTGACTGATAGTAGTTTTTTTCTCTTATTTCTTCATGCCAGAGAAGCTTAAATGATTTCTTTATCACCAAAGAAGCTGATATTCTGGTAAGAAGTGATCCGAAGAGTGGATGCTTTGACGTGAATGTGACAAAGAAGCGAAGCGATGAAGAACGTTGCTGTTCTGGTTTTTCCATTCTAACTGAAACTTCCGCTCCTTACTCTATCGAGTAAGCAGCTTCGCCCCTAAGTTTCAATACTAAGCGAATTCTTGACCTTAGCATAGCTGCTAAGCGTACTTCATAACCTTCCTTTATCATTTACCTGATGAGCTTTACCGCCTTTTTGACGAGAAAGCACCTTCTCTTTTCTTTTTGCACTGGACTTCCATCTACCACCGCTAGCTAGAATCTTTCGAGTTTCATCAAAGCCGGGACCGCCCCCAGACCTGAGACTGCAATCGCATATCCAACTTCCGAACTCCTGACTCTAAACCCATGCCTCTACCTGAAACACTGCCCTAGCGCCTTCTTCTTACTTAGAAACATGCCTTTTGATAAAGAGATTTACTACTCAGGCCATTCTTAATAGAAAAGAGGAATTCTCTGTCTTGGTAGCCAATAGAGAGGTAGGGCACTTTCCTTTATCATCTTTTGATACGTCTTTTTTTCGGAATTCTGCCTTCCCATTCTACTTCCTTTGGGCAGCAAGCCATATTCTCCAAAAATCAATCATCCTCAAGTAGGATAACCTTCGCACTTGTGAAAGTTGCCCGAGCGAGACCCCACCCCTACTTGACGCTTTACCCTCTTCTATCCAGGCCAAGCAAGCAATTGTATCTAACCCGAGGCTAATCCGTATGGAGAGCTTGATTCGGGCTTTGAACTAGGTTCCTGGAGGCTAATCACATTACATGATTCATGATTACTCGGTCCACTACCAGCAGGCAGGAGTTTGTCTCTATCTTCAATAGAGTGAAAAGAGCTTTAGCCTGCTTCTTCTATTTCAGCCTGAGCACTCTCTGCCTTTCACTCATTGGGAACTCTCCTATTCTCTATATCTATTCCATTGCAATGCATCCTACTATTGCTGTACCTGCTGCGAGAACTCTGAGGTGGTTAAAGTTCTCACGAGATTCCTTAGCACTGTTAGCTTTCTCAGAGAATGCTTCGAGATCATCAATATTCCACTCTCGCCGATCTCGTTAGAGATCTGAACTCATCTCCGATCACGCCTGTAGTCAAGATCTATTGATGAAAGGCTAGGATCCTTGAGTACGTAGGCTCAGATCTGTCTCCTTAGAGATGCCATCAGTAAAGTAAGCTTGCCACTCACTATATCTCTTACTGCCTGAAAGAAGTCGCTCATCCCGGTACAAAGCATAAATGAAAGAGTTGAATATCTTTGCCCTTTATTGTTGAGTAGTGGCAATACAAGGGGTGTAGCGAACCATCCGGCGACTGAGGACAACATGCTCGATCTAGGGCCGGACAGTTCACATATTGAATTGAGGGCTCACATAATGTACAGAGGGGAATTCTTAGAGCAATGCACAACACGGAGTACCTTCTCTTCCAAGAGAAGGCGCCTTCACACACAGTCTTCGGGCTGAACAATTAACCACAAATGGAAAGAAAAAAGCATGAAAAGCACAAAGAAAAGAGAAGACTAAATTCAAATTGCAAAACAAAAAGAAACTTCTTTGAAATACTTTCCAGGAGATTTCTTATTACTCACTATTTCCAAGAGTATGAAAAGAAAATATAGATGACTTTCTTCCTCAAATAATATCTCCCTTGCCACCCAAAGTTCATTCAGCTGAAGTGCGACCAACATGTCACCACCACTTCTGGCGATAGATTGCTCCCCTAGACTGATCGATAGGATCCTTTTTAGGTGTAGTCATAATTGCCTTCTGAGGCTAGACTTTCTTTACTAAGGAACTTCTATTCTATTTATTGCTTTCTTTGCTCTTGCTGGTCTCGATACATACAAAGAAAGAAGATAGGCTTCCGTTCTTCTTGATCTTACGCCAACTCAACTAGATTAGCTAGTGACGATAATAGTTTCAAGAGAGAACTGCTTCATTCACCCCGGCTCAAACTTGACTAAATACGAGAAATTAGGGCTGGCTGGTTTTTCTACTGAATTACTCCTTGCATGCCCGCCCGGCTCACTACTTCATCTTACCTTGCTTATGAAATTCCTTAGGGCGGCAGGAACGAATGAGACTGACTTTCCTTCTGCAGGTCGTCCTTTCTTATCGGGGGTATTGATTTTTTCATGCAGTCCCTGGTCGGTCTAATTTTCATACTCAGAAAGAAGGAACTCAACTGGCTTTCTGGGTGTGCCGGTGCATCTGCTATCTACCCAGATGGTAATTCTCTTCAAAATGGAGTATAATAGTAACTTTTGATTTTGTCTGGTATTTATGCTCGAAATTTCTTCTTTGGTCTCAAATTATGAAATTCAGCGTCAGAGATGTGACGAGATTTCTTTCCAGAGGAAGAACGGGATTATTTCATTGTTGCGGGGACAACATCATAAAAGGTACTGTAAAATGCACAATAGCATGTTGATTTTACTTATTACTTTGCATGATGAAATTCCTAGTTGAACTCATGTAGATAGCAGCAGCTAAAATCTAGATGGACAACGTGGGAGATGATGAGGGCACAACTCCTGCAAAAGAAATCGAAAATCTTAAGAGGAGAAGATGAAAAATTGGCTCTTTTCAGAATCTCTTATATCTTTGAGAAGAGCTGGGGTCTTCTTCCACCTCTACTCCTGGCTGTGGGCACTAGTAAGAGTATCTTCGCCCCCTCCCTCTTTTTCTTCAGGTAGGAAAGAGTAGTCAGCAGGGTCACCAGAGTGAAAGAACATCAAATTATGTGCCCCGCAATATGGTGGATAGATATTGATTTTGAATTGAAAATAGAATCATCTAAAAGAAGCATCAAAAACTGAAAAGCAACTGGCACAGGTCAAGTTCTACTTAGGCATGTACTAGTGACTCAAATACCCAGTACTGTGAAATATCATAACTGCAAATTAACGACTGATATTGAATACCGTGAGCATAACACATCAGTAACCATCCCAAATAACATAATAAAGAAAGCAAAAGAAAGACTATCTGCAAAAACTGACTGACTATCTTAGTCCTTGAAAGGGAAAGAAGGTATTGGGTCTGGCTTCTCATAAGGAAAGGAAGAACCAACGCAGGATTCGTTGAAGTTGTGAACGTACCCCGTGCTTGATGCAATAGAAGCTCTTCTTCTTACAGTAAGCAAGGGTAAGCGGTATAAAAGTAAGTGCTCTTGTCTCTTGCTTCAGCGGAATAACTGCTGCTAGTCTATTCGCCGTATCCGCTCTTTGAAAGGTAACTTCATGGATGCCCAGTTAATAGTAGAAGGGTAGGTATAATACTAAACGGCAGATGGCATTTAGGCCAAGATAGTGTCCGGTTCTGATGGCGCCTATTCAAACGTAATTCTAGTTGAAGAAAAACTAGAAAATTCCAAGAAACTCATCTTAAGTGGCACGAAGTACTTACCCCCGTACTTAACATAGGCGCACGAGTGCCGTGATCTCAATAAGTAACCCAACCCTGGAGGGAGGCGGGTTCTTTATCTAATCGCCATTATGCTCCCTTGCCTTGGAATCCTTATAGCCAACAATAGGAGTCAGAGCTGTAGCAAACGTAGCTACATCCGAAACTATCTTACTCTGGATGGGCATCAGAATAGAAAGCAACTGGAAAAGTCAAACCCCAGCAACCGGATCTCTTTGAGTCTTTTCTTGCCTCGAGTTGATACTTCTTTCTCTTCTAGCTGAGCACTGGAAAGGAAGTCGGGATAATTCCTAAGCCGGATAGAATCGGTCAAAGCAGGAATTGGCACAACCAACCATAGGAGCCAGCAATCCCGAATATTACTCCCGGCCGGTCAGACCAGCTTCGTCGTAGACTTAGGACCATCACTCTCTCCTATTTTGTTGGAAGGGGAAGCTTGGAATGTAGGAAAGGGCGGATAAGGAAAGAGGTTTGGCAAGTAGGACCAGAATTTCAGAATTCTCAAGAAGCTGGTAGATATATTGGATATCCCTTAGCGAAGGTTCGAAGATACATAAACACTGACTATGAACTAACGGGTACATTGAAAGGAGAGAAATTTCACATCCTACGAAATCCTTACACTCCGCCCGTTGCTAGCAATAATTATTAACTTCCCAAAATGAATGTAGAGACAAACGCACAAACACGAGAAAACATCTTCTCTAGTCGTCTTGCTGACGTTCTGCGAGACTTTGACGTTTACCATTTTTCTAATAAATGGAAAAAAAAGTATGTGGAACCTAACAAGCCAACTACAAAGATTTGGTTTATCCAACCACTACTCAATGAAGATCTGCCAGAAGACGCAAACCACTTCTGGAATCAACCTATAGACCCTATCCTTCATGGATAACTATGGAAAGAGAAAGGAAAAGAAGAGGAACATACACTGCTTCAAATCCTTGGCAGGATTCCTTGCTCCAATGTTCACTTCAGGTGCAATTACAGCTATTCAACCTCGAATCCCATTTAGGCTATATCCCTAGTTCAGTGAAAATTCCACAGTAGCACAAGTATCAAGGAAGGGTCTTTTTGTCAAAGTCAGCCCTATTTTGCTATAGCAAATCATCCTGTGGGGGGTACCCCAATACGGAAATGAATCTTTCACTACTACACGTTCAGAAAAAGAAAGTGCCTTCTGAGCATCTATCTTCTCAGATGGCTGAAGGTAGCCTTCCTAGTGCAGGCAGAAGAACTGGGTACAAATGTACCGAAAGATGATACAGGGTATTTTCGCTTTATCGACGGGCCAGCGTTACAAGGAGGGAAAAAGAAAGAACCATGTAGAAAAACCATTAAGGGTGTTTGATACTAATGAAACTCAGGACTATACTCTACATCCCATCCCCGCTCTTTATGCTATAGTGAGGTAAGGCTTTATGCTATAGTGGTTACTAGCTAGGAAAGTAACGAACGTATATATATAGATAGGCAAGCCTTTCTTGAAAAAGGAGTTAGCCCAGAAGGGGTGAAATAGAGTTTTTCAGCAGGTTCGCCTCAGGTTTTCCAGCAGACCTTTTTTCTAGCGAAGAGACAATGTTCGCGCCAGGGTCTTTCCCATACACGACATTCGTGAAATCATACAAGTTTACTATAATTGTGGGATTGCCGGATACTTGGCAACGTCAATTCTCTACCAGCGGCTCCTCAAATGCGCCACCAAGATCAAATACCTTATATCAGAGTTGTTCATGTCGTGAAAAAGGTTCAAAAGAGCATATTCTTGCTCTGTTCCCGAGGTTGCTATCAAACAAAATAGAAAGTGATATAAATTCTCAACGTCCTGGTCTTGCACCAGCTTACCTAGGAAAGAAGTCCAAAATCGGATATGCTTTCAAACCGGCCTGCGTAAGGCACTTTTCAAAAGCTTGATCCGGCTAAAAAACCTCTCGTTCAGTCAGTCTTTCTAAAAAGCCACTGCTTTACAACCAACCTACTATGCCTAGAGCCTCATTTGAGTGTGTGAAGGAATGGGAAAGAACAATGAAAGGAACTTAGTCTGTCTACCAACGGTGAACCAGCAATCGCTGAGATGGAACCTGGTTGAACAGATCCGGGACCCGGAAGCAACTCAAGAATCCAAATCCGGGATTCCTGTTCAATTACCTAATATATGAAGAAGAAAAGGCGAAGCCCCCTCTCGATTCCAAAAATCAAAGTCGAAGCAAAAATGAACCGGTTTTTCCAAACACTAGGATATTCCCCATATATATTGACACTGGATCGATGGTATGCTTAGAGTGCCCATAACCTCTCTAGCTTGTGCGTGGTCTCCAACTGACTAGCAGCGGGAGGAAAGAAGAGCTATTAAATCGAAGACAGTAGCCGAGGCGCGGAGCGACGAAGCATTGGATATACTGGATGAGATAGAATACGAAGCTGCTGCAAAGAAGGGCGCTTTCACAAATAGGTGAACAAATAGTTTACAAAGTTTATGCAATCGAGTCAACGTCGTACACGTAGAGTAGGCTTTTTGAAACGTAGGGTATAGGTTTGGATAAATAGCTAGGAGAGAGAAAAATACTTGTATATATCTTGATAGCGGAGAGATTTTGATGTCAAAAGCAAGAAGATATGGGTGTATAGAACTAGCAAAGTGGAATAGGAAAGGGCATATGAATAGGAAGTTTGCCAAGTGAGTAGTTTAGGTCCTTCGTCAACTTCATAAAGAAGAGCCCAGTGTAGTCAAAAATCTGCTTTATTGTTTCATACCTGTACACGAGAACTTTCCTCAATATAAAGTATACCTGCGTCTTGAGTAAGGTTGCGGGGTCCTCCACAGTCAATCCTCAACGGGTTGAAATCTCTTAATGTTAGAAAAAAGATAGTAAAAGGGAGTCGGGTGACTAAGTATGGTAATCCCAAAAGAGCTAAACTAAAATCACTGCAAAGCCAGGGCAAACATCCAGGGAGGCGTACATGTCAAAGAAAGGACCGAATTACCTTTTGAACCAGACTTCCTCCTTTACTAAATCAAAGAGTTGAGGTGATCCAAGAGAAAAGAGTGGAACACTCGGTAAATCCACGACTACTTTGTTCAAAGTGCTAGCTTTCCTACAGGCAGTAAGGCAGACTTGAAGCCAGGTAAAGAGAATCCAAAAACACTAGCCGAAAGGCAATGAAAATAAATAGCCACGAGACAGGAAAGACAGTCGAAACGATCCACTTCCTACTTTTTGCCAAGGGCCACTAGCTTCAAAGAGGTCAATCCCTCTAGCGAAACTAGGCAAACTGAAAGGAGTGGGAAGGTAGGCAAATCACCAGACTTGCTAAACTGGCACCAAAGGAAGGAAGCAGTAGAAATACTGCTCTATCTCATATTTACTCTTATTAAGCTGTAGTGCCTTTAGCTCTTTCTTGAGTATAATAGTATTATGCCCCGGGGGTGAATGCAAGGTTTTGTTTATTACATGGATATACGTGTGGACATCTGTTTTCGCCGCAAGGAACAAGGGAATCTCGACTTTGAACATAAATAGCAAAGATGGTGGGAATTCCTTAGAAGGAATGGTGTAGGGGAAGTGCCAATATATATCTAGAGCCTTCTCGAAAGAAGAGCGCGCGCCGAGCTCTAAGACAAAGCATCACTCACTTACAATAATAATGAGGACCTGGAACCAATCTCTTTGAAGCGGGGAATCCGGGAAATCACTAACTCCAAGTCACGTAACTAACTCTGTAAGGCCATGAAAATGCCAAAGGAAATCTCGGAAATACAAGTCAAAGAAATGCAATTCGGAAATGCGCACGCACCAGTCAATCTAGTCAAGTGCTACTCAATCTCCTACTTGGCTACTTTATCTACAAAACCTAGTCTTCTTTCTTCCTGGCACCGATTTCTATATAGCATTCCTTACTCTCCTTCGTCAAGTAAGCGATTTGATTCCTTGCTTACAACTACTACCCCTACTACTAGTTAGTCGTCCTAGTAGCTCTTGTGACTGACCTCTCGCATGCACGCCCATCCCGTGTATCCGGTGCTTACCGGGTATCCAGATGCTTGTCTCTAAACACTTATGCTTTGACTTGACTTGTATACATATCTAGGTTATTCCAAAATGCATATCTCGCATAGAAACTAAACCGTAGTTACAATAAATACTGGACTTATGTGTGAAAACTCCAAAAAAAATCACACAACTAAACCGGGAATACCAGTCCCTATTTGCTTTTTCAACAACTCCCTCGAATACATAGTCCTAACTTTTGACTTTGAAATACATACGCATACACCTCGCTCTTCTTTTGTACTGCTGCGGCTATATCTGGTATACTTGACATGTCAACAACTACTTCTCAACAATAATAATATTCCGGTGCATCCCTTGGCTACCTAAAACACCTATCCGTTCATACTTTGCCAACTAAAACATAGAATTCTTCTAGAACCTACATCGGTTATCTGTGCTAACAAACAAACAACGCTAGCCTCGATAGGCTACTTGATGAACGCCTGTTTCTAACGAATACTTTGAAACCATATATCTAGCCCTTCTTTGGTTGGATATATACTAACAAACCTTTTTCTAAACATCTAACAAACCTAGCCCTAGTAGTAAACGTTTACCCGTTACCTAGTCAAAATAAACTAGACTAATATGCCTATCCATACTGTACTTTACCATGCCTATCTGTCAAAAATGCCTGCCTCAACCTAGCTATTCATACTTGACATATACCGGTGCTTGGCTAGCTACTTGATTCCCGTGAATAAACCATTGCTTGCTTAGAAACCTAATAAGGAATCCCGTGACAACAACTTGACTCGACTATTTCCACCACTATGCCTTGTATACTTACTTGCTTTCCTATTTTTCGTTTTGTTTTCCTTATTTCAGCATAAGGGATTATGCAACTTTGTATAGGTGCTGCTTACATTCTCGGGCAGAGGCCTACTTCAAAAAAGAATTTCTTCGCAGGCCTGGTCAACACGCCGGGGTAGGTCCTGTAGCAACTTCGAATCTAGACGTTATTGTCAAAGAGAAGCACCGAGACTTTTGAGATTGAAGAAGCGTATCATCTATCTACGATAATATGTACCTCTTGGGCTAGGATGTGTAAGCAAGCACAGTCAGGGAAATGTCAAGTAAGTCTGGCACATGAAATTACATAAACGCGTTGGGACTCATTTTATTATGGGAAAAAAAGTGTGTTGTGCCTCCGGAAAAGAAAGGCAGACTGAAAAGGAGGCAGTCAGATCGGAAAAGCGAGTACTAATTCTTGGACTATAGAACTGCAAGCGAGTAAGGGCAGGATTCTCTTACAAGCGCCAGGCCAGATGAACCTACCCTTCTAAGTAATGAAAGACTTTTGACTTGAATATAAAGGTTGCAAAAAGGAGTAGGCTCGTCAAAAGTGAGAATTTTTCCTATTCTCGTGTAATTGGAGTGAAAGTAGCCAAGCTAGCCAACCAAGTCTTACAAAAAAAAGAAAGCCCTTTGACCTCAAGAACAACCATTCCTTATCATTTTATGAAACCCATCTGCCACCACCTATTTCCGCTATCTCTGTGAATGTATAGCTCCTGTTTCTACTAAATACGGATATACCATTGCTCTAACTCTATTCCGTGCATAAACCTATCTCTAGCTTTTCCTTACAAAGGCCTAAACGCTTAGTACTTTCAAACGTAACGCATTCCGTGCTTTTTACTCAAAATACACCTATCACACTGAAACCCGTGCTTCTACCTATCTATACCCTTTGCTGACCCGGAGCCCCTTTTGTAAGTCTCAAACTACTCATTGCGCGCCCCCCACAGCTTTCGACGAGACATCGCTATATTTTTCACAAAAGCCTCACCTTCTTTGTTCATACAGCACGTGTCCTTCTGCTCACTCCTAACCGTTCGCCTCCTGTTGTTCATTCTTCCCTTTTTGGCCGAGTTTTAGCAAGACAAGAGTTTGAGCCAAGAATCCGTTGACAGCTGCATAAGTGGTGCATATTTCATGCTCTCATTGGTGACAGACCGGAAAAAAGACTAATAGAAGCGGATCGATCCGGTATACTTGGCAATATCCACTGCTAACCAGGAAGGAGTAGTTTACAGTCTAGTTGCCTTGCAGGGACTCATCAATGCTCTCATGTCCTTGGATAGGAGGTCCTAAAAGTCCAAAATTGATACCTTCCAATCATTGATTCGATACGTCAAGCACTCAGTACAATTGATACCTTTCTTTGGTTACTGGCATTCGTCAAAGACCTACCCGGAGCTGATTCGAGAGCGCTTCTCTTTGTTATTGTTTTCACTACTATGATCGGAACTTATTTACCTTTTCAGCACTCTGGGCCTATTGTTCTTAAAGAAGGGTTAAGCTTGAGGTTAACATTTGACCGCAGATTCCCATTTCTCTAAACACTTCAAGTTGTCCGATGTGGGAATCGATTCATCTCCCCCTTTTCCTTCTACTTAGAATTTTGTATGCCGTTTAGAAGCTTTCAAGCCCGACATCTGATTCTAAGTCTAGACCAGCTAGAGGAGTCAAAGTACGAGATAAGAATGAAAGTCCTGTAAGCCGACTAGTAGGCATGTGTAGAACCACAAAGATAGTATCGATACTCTTATTCAGTTGTTTGCATCCCAGCTATGAGAAGGAGTGAAGTTTGAAAGTCAGCTACAATAGTTTAGAGAGTATGAACAAGTAGTAGTTGTTTCGATATCCCCTCCCCTCTCATTCCTGTTTCTAGTGATCAATCTTCTCGATATGCAGTTTCGGCTATAGAATGGAGTTGGCGAGGCAGGTTGAAAGTGGTGATTGAGGATTTTGTACCGGCTTCCTAATTCCAGGTATCAGCTTTAAGCTAATCAGATTTGTAAGTCGGAGTTCGAAGTAGTGATTGCCTTTCGTATCTACTGTTTTATGAGCTTTGAAAGGCGAAGTTCAGATTAGCACTGGGGTATTCTTTTCCCTCCTTGAGGTAGTGAATTGCTTTCTCGTTTCATTACTATTAGTAAGTGGTATTCGTATCCGCTTTTGCTTCCTAGTTAGCAGAATCACAGCTAGTTATAAGATTTGTTACTTGCTTTGTAGTTTCTTACGTAAGATAGAAGTATTAAGAGCAGCTATCCGCTTATAGTATAGCCTGGCGGAATTCTTACTTCTAGGTATCCGTTTGAAGGTCGGCTGCCAGAATACAAGACAGCTATCAGATTGCGTGATTCTAGTTGTCGTATCTCGAGCAGTTAGAAAGGCGGCTAGAGGATTAAAAGTACGAGGCGAGGAATTGAGGATTGCCTTTTTCATTCTAGTTTCTTGTTGTCGTTTACCATGTATCAATAGTAGCGAGTTAGCTAGCAGATTGTAGTGCAGGAATAGGAATAAAAGCCAGAGTTAAGACTGGCACTTGAATTGGAGTTGTCGCTTCGCTCGTTTCGGGGTATTAATCTATGGGTTTTGCTTTCTCTTTATCAGGTATAAGATTAGGCTGTCTCGCCTATGAAGTTTGACCAGTGATTTAGAGATTTCAAAGCTGGAGGGAAAATTGACAGTCAGCTAGAGGGCTTCAAACTACAAATAAGAAGTTAGGCTCGCTCTATCGTTTCAATGGTTTTAATAGGAGTTATCAGTTCTATTTGTTGATATAAGAATTGCCAAACAGAAATGGGTGTTCGCTTCGAGACTTTCATTATGGTTAGTCGTTTCATGTCTTTTAGCAAGAGCAAGCCAAGAAGCAGAATGCAAGATAGAAATCAGATTGACAGTGCAGTTGGAGCCTCGAGGGTGCATTTGAATTCTCGGTATCACTTAGAAGTTTTAGGTGCTGATAGAAGATTGACAGATAGGAAGTAGGTTTCATATCTCTTGTATGGAGTTTTAGTTTCCATACTTTTATTCAGTATTGGAATTCTCTCTTCCGCTTCTACAGATTGCAAGGCAGTGAATTGACTTCTCGATTTGCCTCTATCAGTCCTGCTTGTCGTATCCAAGTCAGCAAATCAGAATAGTAGGTGCAGTAGTGCAAGTCCATTATCAGATTCAAAACCATAAATAAGAATAGCAGCAAGAAGAATTCAAGCCGTATCCATAGTTGCTTGCCTTCTCGGTTCCGGCTCCTCCTTCTAGCTTTTATCTTCTCTTCTAGCTCTTAGTTTCCCTAGTATTAATAGTGGATATCAGCACTCAAGTCACTTATGCGATTGCAAGCACGAATTAAGAGTTGAAAGTCGATATATAGTTTCGCCAACTAGAAGATTGAATAGTAGCTCTCAGTTTTCTTATCGTGTCTATAGAGGAATAAGTGAATTACAGATTGTAAGTAAGGAATAAGGGTAGTAGTTTCTCTCAGATTAGCAGGTCGGCTATGAGCTTTAATACTTGCTATCATTCTTGTACTCGTGTCCCTCGTATTACGAAGTAAGCTATCAGATTGAAACCCATAAAGAAATAAGAATAAAAGGAGTCTCTTTCGTTTACATACTATTACCAAGGAAGAAAGAAGATAGACGTTTCGGGAGTTTAATTAGTGCTCCCATTCTTCCGCTTGCTTAGTGGTTTACGTGGAGTGAGTAAGAGGCAAGGTTAGAATTGCAGCGAAAAGTACGAGTTAGCTATCGGTTCGCAAGGAAGTAAGTGCAATTATCAGATTCAAAAACACAAATCAAAATTTCGGTTAGCTATCAGCTTCTCGCTTTGCTTTATCGTGTCCATAGTTTTAGTAGTTGTATCTCGCGTTTAAGTAAGTCACTTATAAGAAAGAAAGTTAGCTTGTCGTTTCACTTGCTTGAGTTCTCGTTTCAGTACTATTAGCAACAGAGAATTGAGATTTCAAGTCAGCTATACCAGCTAGAAGGTTAAAGGAAAGAAGAATCAAACCCCAAAATCATAATTGCAAGACAAGTCTTCGTATCCCACAACATAATAAGAAAGCCGAGATCGATATGTCCTCTAGTTTGAGCTCAATCTTCGTATTGTCTCTGGCGTATCAGCTTTCAAAGCCGATCCATCGTTGAACTACTTTTCCCCAGTAAGTTACAGATTGCAAAGCCGAAGTTCAGCTTGTAATTAAGTAGTTGTTGGCGCTGCGCTCGATAGTGGAATTCCCCCTGTTGCTTATCAGACTGTAAGCTAAGATTACGAATACGAAGTGAAAGGACAGATAGCAGATTACGAAGCGGAGCTTTCGTTTATATAGTTTGATACAGGCTTATCAGTTTGCTTCCTAGTTAGTTCCCTCTTCCGCTTATAAGGTTTCTTTCTTGATATCCGAAAAGAACTATGAGCTTCTCTGATGTATAGCAGTTATGTAGTTTGTAAATAGAAAAAGCAAGGGATGGATTGTTAACTAAATAGCGCGCATATCCACAAGTTATTTACTTTTCTTCCAGGTATTATGCTTTTCTAGTTAATGAAGCTTTGTCACACCTCGTTTTTATGTAATTTCTTAACTTAACTGCTTCCTCGCTTCATGCTTCAATTTATTGACTTAACAGATTCGTAATAGCAGGTTACTCTACGCATCCCGTAGTTTGAGAATCTTAAGGAGTTACTCTTTCCGTTGCCGGAGTACCAGTCGCAAATTCAGAACCTTTAGGGCTGGCTTATGACTTTTTCCTTTCATCGGTTATGAAAAGTGCGCGTGCTTCAGAACCGCTAGCTGGATTTCCTACTTTTGTCTTAGAATCGACTTACCCAAGGTAAAGAACTAATAAATATGATGGCGGCGCAGACGGTCATACTTGAAACAGGGTCTTGTAAGACTTGATTCATTTGACTCTTCTATCTCGTAAGTCACATCGCTTTCAACTGTCTTTTGAGCAGCCTACCCACTTTCTTCACTTGATTCCGCTAAAGACAGGTCATATTTAATTACTTGAAAAGATGGCTATCACTGAGCAGTGAGCTGAGTTGCGTTTAATCGCGTTAAAGGAAAACAGATAATGATATGATAAGGTTCCACTCACTACGTCAACTAAAGCAACTGCATCTGGAGCAGGTTGCAGAGTTTCCAAACAATTGCCTGCTAGCCAAATGTTCACTCACCACAGGCAATCATTCATTGCGCCAGCCACTCCAACTACCTCACCTACCACCCGCATTGATGAGAAGAACTCATCGAGAGCTATCTCCGGTGCCATTGTTTCATTCTCCATTTCCTTGGGGGTTCGAATTCCATACTTATCTCTTTCTTCTTGATTAAGAACTCTATCTTATTTTTTTTCTAGCTCAGTCAGCTCCCTGCGCGAAAGCCGGTGCGCTAAAAGTGGCGGCGCATCCAACGGCTGCACTCCGTTGCGCGTCACGCGCATACGTTTTCTTGCCAACGAGTAAGTAACTACGTCTCCTAATAACTCGTAACTGCCTACACGTTACTTGTCCGAGTGAAAAGCAGGGATTCCGCGAGAAAAGGTGAGAATGCGAATTAGAGCTCTGAGAGGAAGGGAAATCTATACAATTATTTTCGGGCTAGCGTACGTAGCGAGCGGTCAAACAACTCAAAGTGGAGGATCACGCCTTTCTCTTAATTCTTGGAAAAAGCAACTCTGGTATCTCGCACTGAGCCGAGTCGAGGAAAAAGAACTCTTAGACCCGCATCCCAGCCCCTTCAACCCCCAGGATTTTCATTCTATTTTCCAAGCCAAGCCGCCCGGTTATTAAATCTATGCGAAACAAAATCCCCGTATACACTACCTTCCTTGATAAAACCTGAATTTACTAGAAAACAAAACTAGAGCCGTTCACTAAACGAACATTTGACATATGTTCGAGAAACGACTCAATCCATTGCACAAGTATGCTATTTCAATAAGTCCATGCTTGCTATCCGCTACACAGGCATATGAAACCCGCTACACAGGGGTATGAAATTCCGTGCCGTTTGATGAAAAGAAAAGAAAGTGCCCCACCCCACCCTTGTACGAGTTGATTCAAAAACGCTTTGCTGCTCGGTAATCGATGTCAGGAGCGAAGATAAGAGAGAGATAAGGTGCAAGATATGATATCGATAACATACTCAGACTAGCACAGGTTTCTAAAATACCCGAACAACAACTATTCCAAGAAAAGCGTTCTCGGGTTCAATTCATAATCAATAATTTCCCTTCCTTGTAAGAACACAAAAAACTATTATCAGGTCACTCCGTTCCTGGGTTAGGTCGCAAGCCCCGGCTCAGTTCTCCGTTCACTCTCTCTGATGGCGCTTTCTTCTTCCCTTCCAACCCCACTTGGTATAGAAAACCCCCTCTGCATTTCGTACGTAGACTCGACTTCGCAGATTCCATCTCCTATCCCAAAAGAGGTCCTCTTTTGCATGATTCGGCGTATTCGATGACTGCAGATGTAGGTAGTACTATATCTTCGGGATCGTTGGACATTTTTCCATCTGACAATGCCCTTGCTTGCTTGATATGGAAGACTTGATCGCCGCTCTTCTGTATTTTATACATACATACCTCTAGGGTCACAGGTCGCATTGGGCTGGCTACGAAGCCTTTCTCTGGAAGCCAGCATAAAAAGCGACAGCCAACTAGCAGACAGAGCTAATATCCAGCGTTCATATAAAGTATTACTCTTCCGATCAAAGAACAGGTGTCAACTAAGCGAAGAAAACAAAAGAAGATCGTCGCGACCGAACCGAAGGACTTCTTTGCTAAGGAAGCAAGCGAGAAAAGCTACCCATTTCGGGTCGGGTATGTCGAGCCCCATGTAAACAAAACTATCAAAAAAAAGGCAGAAGCTATAATGAATCCAGCCCTACCCGATCAGAGATGCCTGAATTTTGAAGGCTGCTACACGAGCCAACAGGCGAACCCATAAGGAGCTAAGTTCTAAGAGAAGGTAGAGTTCATATGGCCCCTACGGAGATCTGTCAATCTTCTATGTCCGAGTCTAGTGAAGAGTCTTCCCTTTCTTCCGGTAATGATTCTTTAGATCTCGACGCCGTCTCGACGAGTGTATCCTTCTTACCTGGCTACCATTGAGAAAAGAGAAAATCTCAGGCAGATAAAGGGAGCATACCAGGAGGGAGACCAATAGCAGTCTAAGAACAAGTGATTAAGAGTTGCGGGTGTAAACATAGAGGGAAACATTTTTTCTGTATGGGCATTCTTTCCTTGGTTCGGATAGGTCAAATCTTATTGCACTAGCTAACCTACCTCTAATATACGTTTATCGTATAGGTCATCGTGAGTGAGAGAGTTTATCATTCATTAGAGTGGTCGACTTTGAACGTAGGGCTATTGACTTTTCTCAACAGGCCGGGTTTCCTTCGCCCTTCGTGGTTAGTCTTCCTCGTGGATCCCATTGTCTTTCAAGACCTAATAGTCCTTTTGGGTCAGAATGACTCAGACTTTTGCCTAGTCCGGAGCTGTGTGTCAGTGGCTCGAATCCACTTCGGAGCAGGCGTCGGTTGACAATGATCTCTTCGGTTTCTTGGATGGCTGCTGCATTCCCTACTTCTCTTTACGCCCGTACATTCCTCCAGGTCCTAAAACAGTTTTGATTGAAAGCTTTTTGAAATGGGAAAACTCTTGTTTTAATGCCCCCGACGAGTAACGTAGGCATGAGAGATACACTACTAATGTTACGCGGAGGAAGAGACATATAAAGTGACAAAAGTATGTCCGTATAGCGGTAAAAGTCATAACTGCTATTTTACTTAAAGGAAGCCATTCTTTTTTGAGAAAAAGTTATCTCCTATACCGGGAAAAGTCCTAAAGGCCATTTTCCCTAATACGGCCCCCCGAATTTATGAAAAAAGTAGTCCACCCCTATGTGCAAAAGTCCTACTTTTTTGACAAAAAAGTAGCAATTCGAAGTTCGAAATTACTCGTAGGCGAAAAATCAGGGGTTTCCTACTTTTTGTGCAAAAAGTAGTCATTTCAGTAAGTCAAAACCGAGTAGTCGGTTTTGACCGGGGTTTACTCAATTAGTGCAAAGTAGCTCGCGCAAGACAAGTAGTAGTTTTTTGACGGACAAGTTTACGGATACGCGTCACGTTAGCGCAACGGCTTGATAGTCTTGTTTGATTTCCTAATTTTGCTATTTCCCTTGCATTTGCGATTTCTTTCCTTATTTCTTTACTACTTTTTGACTAGTGTTCCTTTCTTTTCTTTGCGAGTAGTTGTCCCTCCTTCCTATCTGAGAGTAATGAAAGCGGTGGTAGTGCTTTTGCCTTGTCTGATTAGTGGGTACCCGATATAGATTATCTTGACTCCTACTCCCTGCACCCAAGTAAGGTCCTTATACCCCACTCGATCCTTTTCGAAAGCTGATCTCTGAACGAAGTCAAAGAAAGAAAACTTTGGCTCTAGATATAGAAAACTAAGCAGAAGAGAAAAGAAATAAGATGAACAAGAGTAGAAGAGTGAAATTCGAAAGTGTACCTAAGTATTCAACGAATATATGTTATCTTCGAGCATTCCCCAAAAAGATGTCTCTGGTGCCTTACTAAAGTCGTCGATGAGCACGAAACTAGAGTTCTGTATTCTTCCATGGCAGCATTCTTCAATGGACCCCCGTATTACCTTATTCATTCAAAGGGCCTTAGTATTGCCTAGGTATTGGATATCTGCCTGTCTAGTTAGTAAGACTTCATTCAGCACTCTTGCTACAGAGGCATTTCGACGATGCAAGCTTGTAAAGTGACATTGTAGATGGCTTTCGTCCCATTTATTCCACGGCTGACTTTGACTGCTCAGGTTCACCTCTTCTTTTTTTTTCCCTTAGCTTCTTTTTTCTCACAGAAGAAGTCTACCTCAGTTACTGCCATAGTTGATCCAGTCTCAAGCCTTTCTTCCGGATCCTCCCTTCTTTTGGCTACTCGCTCGTGTCGTACCTTGACTCAATTTTCTTCTTACCCAGGCACTTATCCTGAGCAAGATATTACGCTGCCGCAGTGTACAGGCATCTTTGCCCCGACTTAGAATTAGATCAAATCCTTCTCTCAAATCAAAAGAAAGGAAGAGAGAGGCCTGGATACATACTCTCCTAGAAGTCAAATACTTCTGAAAGTTGCCATTGACATTAAGAAAAGTTTGGCCTTAGTAAAGTCATGCTCCAGCTTACCTATCTCTTGCTTTGAAATACGTATCTCGGTGATGACTTATTTGAAAGTAACGGGAGTTAGGAGATAGACATGCAATGGCACAGGTAACCTATCTTTTCTATTTTCATTAGACAGAAGCTAGCCCGCTTCACAATTCCATATAAAAAGTAGTTCGGTATTTGTAGGCCTCTGTATACGAGAAGCAAGCGAAAGAGGATACGATAAAGTAAGCGAAGCGACAAAGCAAGAAACAAACCTTATCTCTGTCTAGCTGGCTTGCAAGAATGAAACTAAGCAACAAGAATTCACCACAGAAATTCAGCCAGGCGATACTACTTCTTACTTTCTAATAGTACGTCAACAACCAAGACAGCGAAGAATGGAAATCGAAAGCTAGAATCCAACTCTCGATACGAGCAAGCAACCTTATTTCTGCCTCTGCACCCGGATATCGTATTTTGATTCTGAAACTCCTCTTTCTGCACTTCAAACTAGGGATGCGACAAGGCAATTAGCAATCTTGGTACCTAATACTATCTATACGAAAAGCCAATACACAAGAAACTGTTTCCTGCCTTGAATCTTATATGTGAGCTTGAATCTGATAATCAACTTCCTAAAAGGATGGGTACGAGCAACCAACTGCACTTCAAACTGGATAGCAGGCTGAACTTCCTATTTCAAGTCTGAACTCCAGGTAAGAAATCTGATAAGCAGAATTAACCTCACTTAGCTAACGCGTATTCTGATAGGGGGCAAAAGAGGGGTTGGGTTATTTACTGGAACCGATGCTAATGAGGCGACTGACCGATGCCATTCTGGAGTTGTGGAAGCTTACTCCAAACAAATACCTAGATGACTACCTCCAGGTCTGCTGCATCGTGATGAACTTGAGGTTTTTCACATACCGGTTCCGCCCAATGTACAGGTCACTCATTCCGAAGCCAGCCGTCCGTCTTTCTATCATGTCACATCAGCCAGCAGTTACAATGGGACTAGTTATATGTATCTCCTTACCTTGTTCAGTAAGCGAATCCATCACCTCGTCAGTAAACAACCTCGTAGGTTATATTGTTTTCTAGTGTAGAATATAATAGCTGTAGGCGTGAAACTCCCTGACTCAGTTAAAGCTTTAGCAGCAACCCAAGGAGATCAAACTTGAATCTTGTGCATCTTCTGAGGTTTTTTCTAGTTTCCATAGTTCATAGGTAAGCATCTCCAATTGCGTATTTGCCTTTTCGCGTACCAGGTCGTATTTCTTTGAGTTGGTGAATTTACTTACTAGAAAATCTTCAGAGTGGAGTAGAAAACTCATAGCCAGCCGTGGAGTAGTAAGGTATTGTCACATCTGGGAACTTATCTGAGAGTGGTGTAGTCACGTAGTCTAATTGATATGTCAAGAAGGATACTGACTCCTCTATGAAACTAAACTCTTGTGCTTACTTTACTAGCCCCCAAAGAAACTCTTATTTATATACTAGAGGCCGAACTCCTTTCTTCGGGACTCTCCTCATCAACGAGAATCAGAGTAGTTACATATTCTCAGGACTAGCTTGAGTAGTCAAAAAAGAAATCCTCTAAGAAAGAGTGTACTTTTTCGGCGTGAGTGGACTCGACATTAGCTAGCTTTCTTTCTTTGTTGGTACTGCCTAAAGTCCTTTATAGCTTGAGTAGTAGGAAATAGCTTTAGTGCCTATTCTATACGCGCCGTGCTTCATTTTGGTTGCCTTCTATCGTTTTTAGCTAGCTTTCCTTCATGGGTGTTACGGTTATCGTGTCTATCATCGGTTACGGAAAGTCCGAACGTAGGAACTCGCTCTTTCTTGTAGGAACGAGTGGGAACTAGTGAATAACCTAGCCGTGTAGTAGTTTCATTTTCATTTACATCAAGTTAGAGGAACGGAAAGTCGGGCTTTTAGATAGCATAAAGTCGTAGTTTAGTGATAATAGTGGCATGGAATATATATTTTCGTAGCTGCATAGGAAATATCTTGAGTAGTCAATAGTGGCATCTTTCCTTACTAGTCAATAGTATAGGGAATTTCAGAAACGTTAGTCACATCAGCACATTCCTCTATTTCTATTATTTAGTGTAACGTGTATTTTTCACTTCACCTTTTTCTGAATTGACTAAATGAATTGAGTGACTCTACTCTAGTTTCTTTTGTGCATTGCTTCGAATCATTTCTCTTTCCATTGTCTTCACTTTGAACTTCCTTCCTCGTCCATATTGAACTGCTACATCTTTTCTGTGGTTATGCTGTTCCTCAAATCTTTGACCATTTCTTTTCAGTAACTAAGCACCAAAGACGCTGGCTGGGTCAAGTTCCCCTTGATATCTAAGCAATATATTTGAGACCTTCACTCCCTTGTGACCGAGTAAGGGCATCAATATACCAAAGGAGGGGGCAAATAAGCAGGCAAGACACTTGCCATCTCTGAAGGTAAGTTGGAAATTTTGCATTCTCGTGTGTACGAAAGTAGGTCGCCGCATCTCTCAAGAAAGAGAGAGCAGTCGCCCCCTAGGTAGCTATAAAGGAAATATCCCAATAGTCAAGGTAGGACGAAGAATAGCGTAGTCAAGGTGCCAAGGGAGTCAAGTACCCCTATCCTCTCTGGTTGACATCGCAGTATGAGGAAGGATGGAAAGTCAAGTGAAAGCTGGCGAAGTAGCAAGAGAGTAATTCGCTTACACTGGCAAAGCCGATTTTGACTATGTCGGAGTTGCTTAAAGAAAAGCCGTTGATAGAGTCCTTTATAATAGTGAGAAATGGATTGATACTCGACCGAAGAAAGTTCAATCCTTATCTGGTGATGCTGAATCGCTTGCCATCATTGTCACTACTCTAGAGCAGGAAATGAAAGAACTACGCAAAGACACTGATACGCCACCAATAGAACAGATGGATACCACTTCCAAGTGTGAGCAAGCCGAGCCACCTACAGAACCCGACAAAACTAATACCTGAAGAGCCTAAACCTGTTACTAGCAAAACTCCAGAGAACATAGAGAGTGATAGGAAGAAGAAAAATAGTAAGAATTCAAATAATAATAAGAAGAAATGGAAGAAGATGATTCGAAAAACGAAACCACCAGACTTCTTCCTCCATTTGTAGGTATATCCTCCCACATACCTACCTCGCTTCATCCGCCCCTTACCAAGTGAACCAAACAAGAGAGAGTTTCTTCATTTTGCATTTTTGATCTGCGGGCTTGGACCATGTCTCCCGAATAATTTCAGTACATATGGCGCAAGACGATTTCACATATCGAGGTCAGAAAGGGATCGGGTGTTTTCACGTCTCACCATAGTGCCCACTTTGTCTTGATGGTAGATTGAGAAACAAAAAGGGGGTAGCGAACAAATTCCAAACCACAAAAAGAAATCATACAAACTACACACACTATATAAGATATTCTTCAATAAATCAATTAAACTACACTCTATATGAGTTTCTGAAAGCACAGAGTAGAAGTTCGAAACATCACACAAAAAAGATTCTTGACCTGTGAAGAGACACAAAGAGTAGATTTTACACCTACCGTTCCCATCATACTTGCCAAGTCAGGTATCATATCTCATGATTACAGCTTCAACAGACCATTCTGACCAGTTCACATTAGGACCTGTTTTTCTTTCGGCTTGAAAAAATTTCACTAAAAAGCGTTTCCCATCTAACGATTCCACTATCGTAAAATGGAACCTTCCTAGTACTCAGTCCGATTGCATGAAAATCGTTCTTGAAAGTTCTAACAATAGCTCGACATAAAAGAAACAATTCCCTCTCTCTCACCAAAATTCTTAATTAGCCAAGCTTGGAAAATGGCATGAAGAGGGCTCCTGCTCTTGTTTAGTAGAAGTAGCACGTAGCACTATGACTTTAATGATTGGAAGAATAGGTGGTCAAAATGCCTTTCTTTATCGAAAAAATAATCGTACGAAAAGTAACTGATTGTACTAAGGCTTAATGCCCGAGGACATAGTCATAGAACAGGGCGGTCTCCGCTCCTCTACCTATCGTCTTCAACACGCCTGAACGAATAACTGGCTAAGTAATGGAGTTTTTCCTGCTAATAAAGAAAAAGAAGGTATTTGACTGCTGGCACCACTTCTTTCCTCAAGGTTGATCCAACTTACTGATGTCGAATTCTAATAGGAAAATTAGAGCTCTAACCTTGAAAGAGCTTAAGGATGCATTTCTTTTGAAGGAGGGACCGGCCAGAAGGAAAGGGCTTTCGATGCTACTACTTAATTCGTAACGCATATAAGTCGTGGGGACAAAAAAAGACCTCTCTTCTCTGTCGTCGCATCATTCACATAGCTACCTTCTTTTCTCGTGCGGTACTGGATCCACACGTTCAGTATGTCTGGCACCTTCCCATTATTCGCATCCGCTTTATATATAGATAATAAAGAAATCCCAATTTCATCAACTCTGCTCTTGTTGCTCGTGGTTTGACTTATGTTACCTCTCTCTCTCAGAATTTGGCAACTTCTTTCAACTTGAGCGAAACTCTTTTTTGTTGACCAAAGAATTTGATTGAAGCACCTGAGATCCGGGTCTGAGATTTCACCACAAGCACCAAGAAGAAGCTCCAAAGAAGAAGAAGAAGGACTGCCCTGTCAAGCAGATACTCATTTGAGGCATTTATGCGATAGGAAAGGACAGTGCGCCATACTCTTCTATACGATGAATGTGTAGCTAGGAGAAGATTCTTGACTTTCAGACTAAAGCTTGAGAGCGGGTTCACTTACGGAACTTGATGGCTAAGAACACGCTTGCTCCAAAGATTAGTAGGGTTGGTCTTTTCTACCCTCAACTGGGAGCTCATTCACGTTGGGTGTCGCTCTATCCAAATGAAGCTGCGGTTCGGGATAAATAGAACGTTAGTTTGTTTTGTAATAAAATATAGAACTTGATTTCCTTCCTTAATCCCCTGGAGAAATTGAGTCGAATTGGAGCATCAAATACACATGGAGAAGAGTTTGTAGGTAGTTCGGTAGTATAAATCCAAGCTCCTGTAGATAGCGGCGCATTTCAATACCATGATGTCGAAACACGAAACTGAAATTCATATTCCATGAGTTTCCGGAAAAGATTATTAAATAGATTGGTTAGAAGGATGCAACCTTGTGTTATTGGTACGCTAGCCTCAAAACAAACAGGAGTCTGCTTGAATTGGCAGTACGTGCCGTAACTTCCAGATCTTTTATTTACTTACAAATAGTCGGAAATTGGGAAATCCATTCTCGTAGTCGGCCCAAATCATTCTCACGTAGCAAATAGCGCGTAGAACCCTTTTCGCTATTATTCGGACACCGCAGTAGGTAGTAGTGACTGGTATCTGTTGGTCATTCTCGAACGAAGATTTGCACACGCACGCACCTCGGGATTAGCAGGCTTTCAGACCGGTCCTCTCAAGTAGTTTAGAGGTCGATCAGCTTCATCTCTTCGGGGAACACTTTTACGACAACGAGGAAGTAGCGCACAAGTAGCTGGAGCAGAAATCTGTTCAGGGGTAATCAATCGGCAAACACCAGCTGTGCCGCCGTAAGCGATCAACCTTGTTCCGCTGATACTGTTTTTTATGGAGATACGGTTTCCCTCACCTATACCGGAGTCTAGTTGGTGCGTTACAGTAACATACCTTTCTCACCACCTCTGCTTTTTCTCCTTCAGGAAGGTTGGTGACTAATGATCTAATGATTTCATATTCGATTCTGATTGTTCTTTATGTATCAAATCCGGAGTCTCGAGCAAGCAATGAGTTCGTTCCGAGACCAGGCAGTCCATCCAATTCGAGGGAAGGTTAAACCAGGCCTCACGCTTGCTTTCATTCACGGCCAATTATGTATGTCAGCTGGACTTGGTAATGCAAAGTGGGGTTTTGACGTACGAGGTGTTTTGTCTGGTGAATTGAATGAACCAAGGGGAAACACTAACTTGGTGTAGATGTAATTCAGACAGCGGTCAGAAAATATCTCTATCTAGGCGCCCAGGCTTACTTGCCTCGAGATGGCATTGACTCGTTCCTATTTTTCTCATCTTACCTTTTGAAATCCCAGTCAAAAAGTCCCGTTCAGGTGCTGCCCACCTGGTGTAAGGCCTATTTGAATCTACAAGTGTGGGTGTGAGGAGCAATGCCTACCTAGCCTGCGGCATACCCAGATGCCTACGAGCGTATTGTTTCAGTCTTCTTACTCGCCCATAGAAGTTCTATCAGAAAGACCACATTGACTGCGCCGTACTACTTCTTTCTGGCTTGTCTTTTTCCTCAAAATGATATTTCCTTCTTCGTCACTGCTGGTCTCGTTTTCTTTCTGCATCCGTCAACTTGCTTGCTGGGAAATCAGATGTTATGACTTTTGAAGGGAGACCGTTTTTTGAGCTGCCCGGGTTGCTTCTGTCTTCGTTCGTGAGACAAGCGACTGATAGTTGGACCGGAAGTTAGAGTGGGAAAGCTCAAAGTAGTAAGTCTAAAGGAGGCGCGGTAGCGTTCTTTTGTTCGTAACAGCATCCCAATGGCTAGTACATGGAGAGTCAAAAAACTGACTCACTATACTCACAGCATACGAAATCTCAGGCCAGGTTACAGTTAGATAGTTCAGCTTACCAACCAATCTTCTATATCTCCCTGCATGTGAAGGAAAGCTACCTCTACTCCGGTTACCTATACTTTAGACCGCGCTCTCACAAGGGTCTACTATACTTTCAGAATGCATATCTCGTGTCTCCCGTGACAACTACTACTATTTATTAGTTACACATCTCTTTTATACCTATTCGGTTATATCAAAAAAGCCTATTTGGCAAAAATAGAACCTATCCTGTTTATGCTTTTCCTATCCCGTGATGACCTTCATAACCAATATATATTTTCTACCGCTGTGCGCCTTGCTTTGTACGATTACTTACTACTAATATACTCGCTGCTTGAGGCAAACCTATCTCTCCTATCTCCGTTATTCCAGGCATACTGTGACTCAACGTTGACTCAACGCTCCTGCTTCTTTCTAAACACCACCGATGATGTCTATCAGCTATTCCGAGTTGTGTTTGATTTTCGACTTCCCTACTTCGCTTCGCGCCTTGATTCTTATCCCCGCGAAAGCTTTTCTCTTTTTTATAGAAAGTAGCCATGGTTGCTTTCTTTCATTGGTAAAGAAGGATCTCTCTCTCGTTCTGTGGTCTTGTGGCAAGCCTTTATGCCCATTATGGATCTTCACTCTAAGTAAGCCATTATGGATCTTCATTCTAAGTAAGCAGGGGCTTAGCTAGAGTGGGGGGATACAAGTTCGAATACCTTTTGAGATGTGGGAAAAAAGGTTGAGCACTGAGAGACTGGTCCAGGAGTTTAGGGGTGGCTTGAACCGTCCAACAATGGGAAACTTCCTCGGGCTACTCAATAAACACGTTGAAGCCTACCTACACACAGCTTTCCAATATCCATTATCGAAAAAGCAAGTAGTCCTTTCATCCTTTTTTTTTCAGTGCTTTGTGTTTTGAAGAAGTTCGCTATTATATGTCATATGTTAGACTGCAATATGTTGTCTGATATCGTATAGTGAATGAATATTGTTTGTTTTATTCCTTATACTGTAAAGCGAATGACTGTTATTACTTTTTAGTTTGAGTATGAACAGGATGTCATGTGTCGTATGCTTGGAATTTCTTTAGTATGAGCATGCCTTTGAGCAGGTAGGTAGAAACACCTCCTACGGGAGCTATGAACACCATCAAATGCGGGGAAAAACGAAACAGAACATGTATAAGAACTAGAAACACTTTTTAGTTCATATAGAAACACCCTGAGAAACGGAGAGAAAAACCCTTTAGAGAACATGCTGGATGGTGTGCGATATTAATTTTTCACGTGCGTAGGGCGCTCATCGTCCATAAGAATGTGTTTCGGTCAACTTTCTGTTTTTGATTTGTAGGGACCACTGTCTTTTACTATTTCTAGTCAAAACAGTTAGGGGGAAAAAATGGCGGATTTTTCTTGGAGTACTATTAGCCACTCCCTTATTTCAAAGTGCTCTTTTTCGGCTTACTTAGTCTTTTTTCACCAAATGTGTAACTCACTTCTATTCTGACGACCTCTCCTCTTACATACCTGACGAAGCTTTGCCCCTAACTAAGTGATAGTATTTCACCCTTCCTTGGTACTTGACGAGTGAATCGAACATTTGCAAGCCCTTAAGAAGCATATGACTTATTCAACCAATACGCCAAGAAGACAGGATTTGGTATAAGGAAAGTTAGTGTTAAGAAGGAAAAATTCTCAAAATAATGTTATGTATCGTACGTTTTATTGCCGTAGAGCTGGTTATCGGATTGAGCAGTGCCGTAGTAGGCCTGCCCTTCCAAGGAAAGGCCGGGGGCACATCCGTTTCGGGTGTCCAGTTGAGCTGAGCATTAAGCCCAATTCTCAGACTCGGTGTTGGTATGGAAACCTAACAGTATATCAAAAACCTAGTAAAAAGGAAGTGTAAAAAGGCAGTCACGGAAATAGCAGGAATGATCCCCGGAAACTTATAAGTGCTTGCAACTATTCTATCTATTGTACCACTGCCCCTATCTACTATTCAGTGAAACTATAGCCAAGAGAATGGACTTGGCATAATTAGTGAGAAAAGAAGACTCTGTTGAACTTCACTCTAGTGAAACGACCAGGCAATTACAAATCTGATATCGGGCTGAGCTTCTTATTTCTTACTTGCCAATCTGAGAACTCACTTCAAAACTTACTTGAACTGGTAAAGCTTACAGCATAAAATCAAACTGATAACTACGAGGCCGGTTTCCTACTTCTATTCTTATAGCTGCCCTGCGAGCTGACTGGAAATGTTCCTTTTGCTGGTCAAAGTACTGATACGAAAGCCTCAATCACAAATCTACTACTGCTCGGTCAAACTCTATAAGGCGATACGGACACTCCAAAGCAGGATAATCAAACTGAAAAGCCTATGGATATGGCATCAACTACAAAGCTAACAAGAAATCTTCTAAGTCGAAGGCGGAATTCCCAATAGAAAAGGCCAGGTATACAACCTGGGAAACTACAGCAACAATCTTCACTTCTTATTTGGATTCTTCTTGCTCAAACTATGTATACGACAGAGAAACTACAAGCTCAATCACTACTTACAATCTGATTTCTAACTCCAATTCGTATTTGCACTGCTAGAGCTTCATAAGCGACTTCTTATTTTCGAATATATGGTAACCGACAGCTAGTTATACGATTTGTGGTTTTTATTCGCTTACTGAAACTAGAGATACAAAAGCTGAAAGTAAAACTGAAAAAGCACTCTCGAAATGGGCAAGCTTAATTCCGACTAGCAAGTCTGCTTTCTGATAACAAGAATTCAAAGCAGAAACGAGAGGCTTATTTACTTACTAAAAGGAGGGATACGAAAAGGAATTCTTATGCCCCGGATTTCTTCCTTTTCTTCTTATGGCTTACTTACAAACTTCCTTGAGCTTGGATACGCCAACCCAATCTTTGAAACTGACTTGAGCTCTTGAGCCAGCAGATCGAGGATAAGATTGAGAGCAACAATTAATTGTTCGAGCTGACTTGAGACCTTATTACTCCCCTGCGAATATCAAACGTAAACGAAAGGCAAAACGCTTCAAGCACGACTTCAATTCTTACTTTTACGGCTAAAGCTTATAGCTCGAATTCGAACTCCTAGCTGCACTTACTAACTTCTATCTGCCTTGAAACCTTACTCTAGCTAGTGAAACTACTTGCTAACACAGATCGGCTTACGACTTTCATTCCTCTTTATGACAGAGAGAATTCCACCCTCGAAACGGGCTACGAAAGCATAAACAAGAAATCTGCTAAGCGACTTCTATCTTGGTAATTGGCAATAAACTACAACGCTTGTTACCTGTCTTCTATTCTTGTAAGCCTCTGTATACGAGAAAGCAAGACGATAAGTGAGTTTCATCCTGATTTTCTGACTCCAAACCGGGTACGGCTTCTTAATACGAGAGTGACTCCTAGGAATCTGCAAGCTAGAAAGCAAAAGGTGATACGCCAAAGCAAGCCTACGTTTCTGATGTCTTACCCGCAAGCTTCGATTCTTATGTCTGCCCTTGAATCTGATAATATGGATACGAACAGCTTATAACAAGAAATCAAACTGCTAACAAAAGGAATTCAAGGCACTAATTAACAAGCTGATTTACAACTTTCAAATCCGATATCTTGTTTTGATTCTTCTAACTGCTATGAAATGAAGTTCTCGAAGCGCCAGCTCCATTCTATAGCTAATACCGGACGAAAAGCTGAATCACTTGTTGGGTTCGCTTATTAGTGATACGATAGAGCAATTACGAGCTTGGAAACTGATATCTACCTTTTAATCTGCCTCGTCAAACAATAGAAATGAGAGATGCACTTGCTACTTTCAAACCTGAGATCTTACTTTCAGTCTTATGTGAGCGAGCAACCAGAATGGAAACAGCAAATAAAACTCTCTAACTCGAATTAAAGTATCGAAAGGAGCAAGCTAACTTGGTAATACTATAGAAATGAAAGGCGGAATACGAGGGATACGAAAGGTCGGCTGAGAAAACTAATAGCTGGATTGAATTCTTCCTTGTAAATGAGCAAGCCTAAGCCCATAGAAACGAGAAACCAATTAGCAATCTGAACTTATTAAACGAGCACCAAGCTTACTCACTTACTTGAATTCTTATAAGTAGCAGTATGAGATCGAGCCAAGCCTAATACATACGAAACTACAACCGCAAAGCAAGCTTGAATTCGAAATCTGATATCTGATAAGAAGAATTAACAACTGCTATCGATACGCCCTGCTAATACACCAGGAACGAGAGCTAGGAAAAGCTCATACGAAATAACTGAATACCCAACAAAGCCAGCAACAAATCTGAGAGCTAGCTTTGAAGCTTCTATCTTAATTGCTAAAACTCCTAAGACGAGAAAGCAAGCTACTAATCGAATTTCTGCCTCCTCTAAGAGATAATCGGACTTTTTATATCGTAGGGTTGGACCTCTTGCTTATATTCTCGTATATAGAGAGAACTCGAGTGTAATGCGGAAAATTATTGCATTCCGATTCGATCTGATATTCTACTATAGAATTCCAGAAATGATTTACCCATACTCATGTCCCTTTGCCAGTGTGAGCTGCTGGGACTGCCCATCCTGCGGAGTCCGACGACCTTCTTTATTCAGCGTGGCCCGCTTCGAAAGTAGGCATTCATTGACGAGGCCTAAGTACTCCCGGCATCCAAGCAAAGAGAGAATCGAGATAGTCTAGTTCAGTATAGTCTAGTGAAGGAAGGGAGGGAGCAGCTTCAATAGCTTTGGCTTTGAAAACTCTTGGTCTTGGAGCATCAGTGTCATCAGTTCACCCAATAGGACAAAAAACTACTAGGGTTGTGCCTGAAAAGCGTCTTGCGTGACGGGAAAAGAGTGGAAAAAGAAAGAGATTCATCAGCTATGGAATCTGACAGGTATCGGTATTGAACAGAGGGGGCTGTTCACAAAGCATCCCATGGTGCGGGAAAAAGTCTCGGGCTTAAACGTTCGGAAAGCAATCGATTGAATCCAACGTGAGTAAACAGCGGGGTCTACTAGCGCTTTACCGAGGGTGGTATCAAAGGAAAGCATAAACGGGTTCGACACAAGCCACGGCGCTAACGTGCATCCATTTTATTGCTTGAAGCTTACCAATTGATCATGAACATCGTAATGTCTTACTCTTCGCCCCAGCCTTACCTATACCCGTAGTATCAGCTACCCCTAATCTTTAGCCCTTTACCGAATAAGTTCGACGCTCCGCGCCTTTGACATATTGTAAGTCACTGCCTTCCTACCTTAATGAATGGCTCGCTACATCCTCTGGGTAAAGAGGCTTTTCGTTCGTAACGGACGAGTAACTACTAATGTTACGAGTTCAAAAGGTAGTTACTCACTGGCCGCGTTGGTGCAAATTCCTTTTTTCTGAAAGAGTAGCTAGTCTAATTTAGCTAAGTTTGATACTCCATCCCAAGTAAGCGCAGGCAGGAGTGAACCATAACCATAAGAATGGGCCGGTAATCCGTAAGGCGGAATCCAAAAAAAAGCAATAATAAGAAGAAAAAAGATGCGGATCAACAAATCTACCATGCCAATGCAATTCATGTGCAACAATGAAAATACGGAAGCATGCAATTGCAAAATCAACTTGTGAGTCAATAAATAATAAAAAGAAAAATAATAAACAACAGTTGCCATCTTTCCATACCATCCAGAAATAAGCCTTGTATGCCGCAACCTTTTCGTACCAAATCATACCATCATGTCAAGGAATCAATACAACCATACCATCCATTCCCTAACCCAACGCGTATGGGCACCATATAAGGACCTGGTACTTAAGCGCTTAGAGTTCCCGAAATATTCCATAAATCAGAAACCATAATGTATTTCATCCAAGCCAATCAGGTCAAAACAATTTCCAATCCATTTTCATTATCTATTAAAATACCGGAACAATCCCAGCAATTCCAATTTCCAAACCATTTCTGAATCAATACCTTTTCGACAAAGTCAATGCCATGCCATGCCATGCAGAGTAAATAAAGAAAAAAAGCAGTGGAAATGAATATGCAGGCAGTTCAAATATGATGCACAGTTCAATCAGATCAATTTCTCACAATCACAATTCAGTAAAGAATTCAGAACCCAGATCTAATCTTGATGAACCTTTAGCTCCTCCATGGCGACTGCCACAAGCGACTCCTCCACTGCCACTGCCTCTCCCACCTCCACCTCTACCATTTCTACACATCCTATTCAATTTACTTACCAAATCAATTTCAAACTAAACACTGACCATTACCTTTTGTGGAAATCCCAAATTCAACCTGTAATTCGTGGTCATGGACTGCTAGATCATCTCGATGGATCAAAATCGCCACCTTCTCCTCTGACTGAAGCTTCTCAACCAAATCCGGCCTATGAGCACTGGCTTCGTCAAGACCAGCTAATTCTCGGCTGGCTGTTGAATTCTATGACAGAACCAGTAACTAGTCAGGTCGTATCTTGTGACACAGCTCAAGATCTCTGGAAATCCCTCTCTCAGATTTACTCTTCACAGTCCATGGCGCGAGCAATGGAGCTTCGACAACAGCTTCAATCTGAACGCAAAGGCCATCTCTCCATGACTGAATACCTCAATAAAGTGCGATTTCTTTCGGATCGACTCAGATCCATCGGATCTTACATCTCGGATTCGGATCTTCAGCTTTATGTGCTAAACGGACTTGGCCGAGATTACGATGCAGTGGGAGTTCCCCTATCAAATCGATCCCTGCAAGCGGGTCCCATCACCTTCCCCGAACTCACATCGATCCTGCTTACGCATGAAGCACGACTGCTCTCGCATGACGTTCTTGCACTTTCGGAGTCCTCTACCTCATCTCTTCAACCCGTTGCTCTGCAGTCTTTCTCCTCCTTTACATCTAATACCGCTATCGGGGGTATCTTGGGCCCATTACCCACTTCGGCGGCTACAAACACAACACAGGCCCATAATTCCGGATCTACTCAACTCTCTTCACCAGGAGCCCAATCGACTGCATTTCTTGTTGGTTCCCAATCTCAGCCACATTTTTCTCGAGCTCCAGCTCTCTACACTGCACCTAGAGGAGGTAACTCTCGTGGACGAGGAAGATTTCATCAGTACAAGCCCAAATGCCAAATCTGCAACAAAATGGGGCACTCTGCCTTCAAGTGCTACCACCGGTATTACTCTCTGTACCAGTCTCAGTCAAACTCTCAGCCTAGGGAATCAAATGCGCCGCTGGGTCTTTCTTCCTACCTATTTCTGGTGGTGAGTAAAGGAGCTATAGTGATAAGGAAAGCATTGATAAGAGCCAAGGAAGGAATAGCGTCAAGAACGGAGATGCAATAGCTATACTCTCAGGGAAGATGAAGTTGGAACCACCCACAGGGATGATGAAGGAAGGAAACTTAGGTACTGGTCTTCACAACGGTACTGTTCTTCTTAGCCTAAAAGAGGAGGAGTGAACCGTGCTAAAGGAGCAATTCTTACCCGAGCTGCCTACTGCCAACATTATTGACCTGGGCTTCAACCACTCCTAGTCCTTTTACGAACCAATAGTCCTCTAGCCTAAAAAGAGCCACCCACACATTCCCACTATTTACTTACAGCTGGGCATCTTTGTTTTCGTACCCGTACCCAAAACTCTTTGATTTGATCTTCTTTGTCTAGCCTTATTGGTCCGTTCCAATTCTTTCTACTGCTTACGCTTGCCCAGGCAAATGGCTTCCAAGCAAGTCGTATGGATTATCTCGGGAGGTGTTTTGATTACCGAGAGAGGTGTCGTGTGAGTTTTGATTAAGGTATTCAAAGGTCAGTCAAGTAGGCATATGGTATACACGGCCGGACATGAAAAGAAAGTGTTGGTTTATACGTATGAGGCGCGAAGCGGGCAGGTAAAGTACAGGAATAGGTAACGTTGTCAAAGTATATGCATTTGTTTGGTTTAATAGGCTTTGTTTGAAGCAGGAGCTTCTAGGTTTTTGACTCAAAAAGCATGGGCTGGCCAAGTAGGAATACAAAGTATAGGCCTTCACAGGTCAGTGCACGAGATAGGTAAAGTGGTAGGCACCTCTTTGAAATTGCAGACCAAGATGCTTTCTATTTCGAGGATCTAATCACAAATGGTCTAAAGACGTTGAGTCAAAAGAAAGCTGAATTCGTATTAGCCCATACATATTTGGATATCCGTCGGTAGTACTGAACTGTGCCGGTATCTGCTTAAGGTGTCAGTTTCTTTTAGTGAAAAAGCTATATCTAACCACTTTGTTCTCTCGTTCTTGTCTTACAGAGTAGTGTGCGCAGAAAGGAAATCATCAATCAAACAGTACTTGAGTCAAAAGAGGGCCTTTGATTCAACAAGCAGCAACAAGCGACGGAGCGCACGCAGGAGTGCGTCAGATAAGATAGCTTGAACTAAAACTACGGCACTTTTCTTTCTCTTTTGCTTGCTTTGAAGCCAGCATCAACAAGCGTTTAAGCAACTACTAGACTTCGTAACAGCCGAATTCTTTCCGTATCCCACATACCTTTGCTGGACCGAAGGCTGTGCATTATCGGCACATCCATTTTCGGAACTAATAGATCATTTCTTTCTCCTCACTACTTTGAGTGCAAGTTAGTCTAATAGGAGAGTACTGGATTGGTGTCCTAGAAGAAGAAAGGACAAAGTTAAGAGCTCTAGGATTTGCATAATCAAAGTCAAAGCCAAGATCGATGCGCAAGAGGAGGGGACCCCTCTGGAAGAATCTACTTCATAGGATGAGATTTAGGAGAATCTAAAGAAGCTAAAGATGCACCATGTAATGAACTCCTTACCTTAAAGAAGCTTGACCCAGAGCTAGATCAACTCCTGCGGATTCCATCCCCAGAATTCACTTTTACCAGCCCCTTTTCACAAACAGACTCGGCGGAACTGCTTTGAACCCGCACACACAAGCAACCAACTATTCTCAACTAGAAAAGTCGTCTAGTTGCACGTTCCGTAGTAACGGATTTGAGCTGCTTATCTACTTCTATACCTCGAACCTTGGCTCCAACACTTTCCCACCCGTGTCAAAGAAACGTACCTTCGACGAAGCCATTGCTCAAATTCTGCTTCTTGCTAGGCGTAGGACTACCTTTCTCGAAATGGGTGTTTGACTATCGAGATGCTCCCCATTTCAGACCTAACCTCACTCCTTCACAAAAAAAAGGTCACAGCGAAAGAAACATAAAGGAAAGTAACATAAAGTATTCAATTCCGTAGCTGGTGCTTGTTCAGAAGCAGACCTTTTTACTAAAGCTTTAGGCGAGCCCGGCCCTTCCTTGACTAATGTGTCAATATATTACAATAAACAAGTAAAGGTTCAAACCGAATTTTCATATAGATAAATTGACTGTCCACCCACCGAGGAAACGTATGCTGCTGCTGCAAGCGATACACTCAAAACTAAAGCAAGTTGGCTTTCATTTGATCCATTCGCTGTGGCAGGAAAGAAAACGGATGCAGTAAGTAAGCGAGTTACTACATTCGGAAGAGGCATGTTCACTTTAGTCTCCTCAAATTAGGTTAGAGGCAAGTAACCTTTATTGTGTAGAGCCAGAAAAGCCAGTCGATTCGTAGCTTTTTCATTGTGCCTGCAAAAAACAGCATTCATCACACACCAAGGTAGGTCATTATGAGTTTGGAAGTGATGCCTTCCTAACTAATGCTCGCTCCTGCCGCTTCCCAGGGATGAAGCGGGCGGTGCATTTTGGGATGATATCTTGGTGTCCAGTCAAAGCCGGGAAGAACACAAGCAACATCAAAGGTATCAGCATGGAAGTCCTTCGTGGAGTTTCCTTTCGCCTTTACGCAACACATCAGATCCGTACGCTCCCGTTTTAGCTTTGAGTAATCTCGCCCCATTGCTTACCCGCAAGGCTTAGTGCAGGCGTTCACGGAGCTACTCAACAGCCTACCCGGCATGCAAGTTCAGAGTGGTGAATCACTAAACTCTCGGTAACCCTCAGAGGTATTCGAGGAAAACATGGACCATTGCTCGGCACATAATACAACGGAGTGCCCACTCAATTTCTCTATCTCGTATAACTTTCCTTTCGAGTCTTGCTCAGACTTCTCCTCCTTGAGACTTTCTAGCCAGACGTTAGCACAAACAAGAGGCAATAGTCCCCAAAACTCACTAAAGGCTTACCCAGTCTGACTTCCATGGCTTTGAACGAATGAGCCCTACTTACTGAACCCGGTACTATATTGTTCTAGGTATAAAGTCAGAACTGAACAAAGGCCCCCTACTACTATACGCTAATTCCTATAACGCTACTTGTGAGATTCATAGGAAAGAATGCAGACTGACCTTTCCATGGATGGTTTCACGCACGCCTTGGCTCAAAAGGAATTCCTTCTATACTTGCTAGACTAAAATATGCCGGGCTATCACTCAAGTTCATATGACTCTCTTGTCAAGAAACCTAGACTTACCTTTCACAAAAACTTGATGCACCTAAGCCCTACGTACGCCTACTCTAGCAAACCAATTACTAAACGCCGAGAAGTTATACACACACCTAGCTCAAAAGAAAGCACTAATAAGAGAAAGCAAGCAGCTAGACAAAGCACTAACTCAGAATAATTGACAAATTCAAAAGAAAGACTTATTTGGCAGGAAACTTTTCCTACTACACGACTTTCCACTATAGAATAGAGGTTGAAACTCTCCCACACCCGCCTCAAAAGCAAGCCTAGCACCTTGGAGAACGAGAGGCACGCCAGTGAGTAAGAAAGCTAGTTCTCGAGTAAGTAGCTCAAGAAATTGTAGGCGAAATAACTTGAGATATTATCATATACATAGAAAGCAAAGTGTGTTTATGCTAGAGTAAGAGTTTTTGTATAGCCAGGTGAACCTGCCGCCCAATACTAATGCGCCGTAAGAGCTAGCTTTGCTACTGTGTCGACCAAGTATGACTTGAAGACGATTAAGAAATAAGATCTACCTCTTTCTCACAGCTCGTGCCTTACTTAAAGGGAAGGAATGCTTGTGATATATACTTAGACTCTCCTTTGTATTATTCCTATGCCTATGGGCTTGTCGGGCACTCAACCTTCCACTCAAATCAAAAACCCCAGAAGGGAGCTCGCCTGCCACGACATATAAGGGAAAAGGCAATGTGTGGAACTAGATCAAGTTTGATCTGCCACTTACACTGGAAGGGCAAGAACTAAAGCTTATGCGTATTCTTCCACGGCATATAGATGGTGAACTACTCCAACTCGATGGCGGAGAGAAAAGTGAAATCCTAGCTTTCCCTAGAATCAGCTCTTTACTATCCTGCCCCTTCAACATAGGGGACATTGAACCCTAGATTTAGAAGCTTTCCCAAACAAACCGAAAAGGCATACCAATTGGAAAGACACATTTCAATGGAAGCTCTCGAACCTATTCCTAAGTCCGTTTAGGATTCGGTTTCCGATTCGGTTGGTGTTCCAACATCCCGAATCGAGGTGGCTCTAAACTCAGGTTTGCCTACCTCTCCTCTCTCTTCTTTCTGTTCTTTGAAACTAGTTCGGATAGTCAAAACAAGAAGAAAAGAATTCCCTTTCTTATTCTTTATTCTTATTGATTCTAATAGGTTGTATTCTTATTTGGCTAAAGCCATACCTTCATAAGATCATCGAGCACAGTAACTTTAGCTGATGTTTGCTTTTTTCATAAAGCTATTGCACATATTTACTAACTGGTGGTACAGTCTTCTAATAGAGCAAAACATACCAGACCTGAAGATTCCATTTCCAATTACTGACTCTCATCACTACTATCATTTTGATCATCTCCACTAAACTCTTCCTCTTTATCCGCGAGTTTACAGGTAATAATGGAAGTAAGCACTTCAGAATAGGACCTGATATACCTGCCGTTCTTTGAGGCCTAGTGTCAACCCATTTACCCGTTGAATTATACACTTGAACCCTTTTGATTCAGGCATTGCCAACAGAAATTCAGCTTTCTTTTCACAGACATGGTCTTCATATCCACAGTGAATGGATTAGTAACGGATACCCTCTTCAAATGACCCCTCTCTACGTATTGAAGAACATACCATTCCCTCGTTACATGCTGCTGAGCTGATCCTTTGTGTACCAAAATCTCCTGATCGGATCCTTCTACATTTAACCAATAGCTTTTTGGAGCTCAAAATAGAGCCTCCATAACTATGTATTCTAACTTCAACTTACCTGGTGGATGAAACTACCTCATCAGGAAGCTTACCCCTTAGAAAACAACTGAATAAGTGTCGGTGTCAAAAAAGTCAGATCTACTGATATATGGAGACATGTGTATCCTAGCATGAGCTGTAATGGCCGCTGCTTTGAAACTACGTGAAGGAAGATTGGGTAAGTGAAGATCTGAAAGCGACTGCAGTCGGGATAAGATGTTATGGTTGAGTTACAGACATATCTACCCTTGACTCGCCCTCCGCCATCGCCAACATGCCTGACTCCCAGATAGAACTTTGAATGGAAAAAGATACGTGGTCCGGTGATTGGAAGAATTCAGCCTAGGGTTGAAGTATCTCTGAGGCCTTCCTTTCGATCAGCATCGCCTAGAACACAACACCTCACTTTGAGCTCAGCCTGACAGGTCAGTCAATGGTTGAACTGGCGAGTAGTAAAGGAGATTGAATATGGAGCATTAGTCGTTGTAGGGTCCTTACTTCCCTTGGCTCTCTGCCACCTTATCGATCTGATCTGGGTCCGCTCATTTCTCTGAGAGATTTGCTTCACAACAGGCGCGTAGCGATGAAATAATCTTCTTTCTTGCGCGTAGCGGTCTTCTTTCTATTTTCAAAATTCTGTATGATCAAAGCATACCAAAATGTAGTAAAACCTGGCCTTCCAACAACACAAAACACGGAATTTGTTTACTTACTTACAAGTTTTTCCACCCAAAGCACAACTCGGTTACCCTTTCCTATGCTGTAAATCCAAATAGCCCTACCCTAGTGCTTGACAAGCAAACTCGTCGGTTGCTCTGTCCTGAACATACTACTCACAAGGCGCGCAGCGTTCTTTTGTTCGTAACATTAGTAGTTACTCACTGGAGCGCAGCGAGTTAACAAGAATGGTATGGGCTGAGCTGGGGAATTTGTGCTACTCCCAACCTTCACTTCACCGAGCCAAGGCAGCACTCAGGCTAACAGAATACTATGGACCATCTGGTGGTCTCCATCTTTCCTTGAATTGTAGAGTATTTTGTTGCGACCAAAGGCTATAAATCATAGAAATATTACATACACATCTTAATTTTCTACATTACGGGTAAGGTATTTTCGTAGTTTTTCTTAGTTCTGCTCAAGTCAATCTTACTAACACTGTTATGGCGCGGTATTATTATAGTCAATAGAATATTCCACCCGGATGCGGGTTTCATATATTGCGTGTTATTATGTATGATGTCTAGTTTTCCTGCATGGATATGCTACAAAGTGGGTTATGATTTGTAAATTAGAAGCAGAAAGTGAAGTGAAGTATGCCAGCTCTATTCATTTCCTTCTTTCGGGAAGTTCAAAAGTGGGCAACCTGAGAGAGGTTTGTTCAGTGCGATATCATCAAGTTTTTCCATCGCATTGATCACGAACTCCTACTCGCCTTCTTGCTTGAAGCACAGAAGCGAAAGGGGAAGTACGCTTACCTCGATCTGCCTGATACAAGTAGAGTCACACCTGGGCCCCTCTAGAGCAGCCCGCCCGCCGCGCCGTCAGAATGGCTCGATAGTAGTCACCTCCAGTCCCACTTGTCCAGAAGAAAAGCCCGAGACTACCTAGCATAGGAGTATCACGTCTGGTTGATGAGCTTCCTACATCAAAAAATATCCCTTCTTTCTTCGTTATGATGCAGTAGAAATTCGATGCGCGCCGCTGTCCTCTTGATCGAAGAAACTAATAACTCTTTTCTCCGTCTACTTGGAGGGCGTAAAGAAGATATATCCTTATTCTAGACCGAATCAGCTTCAGGAAGTTTTCTATAGAACTTTCTTGATATGGTACCGCATAAGCTAGTCTGCGTACACGGAGCTTCCCTGGGTGGGGCTTCTAGCTATAGAATTGAGGACATTGAATCTTTGGGTACAGGTCAGCTTTAGCCACTGCAAGGTGTGGTTGAGTGTTACCAGAAAAAGCTTGCTTCTTTTTCTAGTCTTAGTTGTCACGTGGTATCCCAAAGAGCATATCGTCGTCATATCACCCATAATAGAATGCCTTGGTCTCCTTCCCTTCCATTGTTTTCTCAAGCTGTACATCCTCCGGTAAGTCACTATCGAATCCGGGTTGAAAAGAGCGAATTCAACTGTAGTGGATTTTGACCTTGTAAATAAAGAACAATATGCTTCCCTTTCTTATGCAACTTCTGCGGATCGAGCAGTCAAATTGCCAGTGGAATTCCAAAGTCTTTACTATTAAAGTGTTTATGACTCATCTTTTATAGACAACCCGACCAGACAATCAAACTCAGTTCTAAGAACTACTGCCGAGTAAACAGCTTCAACCAAGTCAGCCCAGTCTATAGGTTCTGCTCGTGCTTCTTCATATCTTGCTAGCTCTGTCCCAAGCTCCTCTTTCTAGTTGCCCTACCTGACTCGTACTAACTTATTACTAATTTATTTACTGGAATTGGTAAGATCCTAAATTGACATATTTAGTTGAAACAGACTTCTCTAGGTCAAAAGTGTTAGAAGCCCGGGTCTACCATTACCTAGCCAGCCTCGTAATAGGAAAGAAAGACTTGCTGGTCGGCTGTACCTCAGCTACCCTTACTTAGCTAGTAGTTTTCTGAAAGAAGCAACAGAATCTTAGACTTCTTAAGAAGTTACCGCTAAAGCAGACAAAAGACCTTACTTCCGAAACTATGCAAAATGCCTATCCAACATAGTAAGTAAAAAGGAATTCCTAAACTAGAGTAGCCAAACACTTATCATTCTATGGAGCCGACCCAACCAAATAAGCTAATCCATTCTCCCCAAACAAAGCAATAAAGAGTTTCTCCCTTTCTTTATACACTCTCCAACCCTGAATATGTTGAAATATATGGAATTGGGCAAACAAATGAAGTCAGTCTCATATGGCATTACCTGTCCCAACTCTAGCATTCAAACTAGTAAGCCTATCCCAACTCTAGCATTCAAACTCGTCAGATAAGAGGGGGCGCACCCAACAGAAAGGTTTCTAGAATTTCAAAGCAATAAGCAAGGCCGCAGGATAATGAGATATATCCCAGCAGCCTTGTAACGAAAGGAAGCTCTCGAGTCTGTCCTTACTTACCCATGATCAGAATTTGCTTCTCTAGAAGAAGAGTGGGTATGCGGGCTTCTTTCACTTGAGTTTTGTGTTGGTTTTTTCAGTGTCTTTCTCTCGGGAGGTCTTCGTTTTGTACAAAGATTCCTGTCTTGTTTTTTTCTTCTTTTCTTGCCTCGAGTCGAGTAATTCTGCTGTATGCGCTGGGAGAGCAGTACAAACTGGGGGAGCCGAGACTCTAAGAGAAGAGGTCTCGTCCTAGCTCAATCACATCAGCAGCACTAGTAAGATTGAGCAGTATAAATGAGTAAGATCATAGAATTAGCAAGATTGGCGCAGTCGTAATATCTTCTTACGTCCCGGCGCGTCTAGCGGTTAGGACATCCATCGTCTTCTTAAGTCGAAGACAGGGGTTCGATTCCCCGGTTGAGTGATCGCTTGATGAAAATCATATAAGTGAAACAAGAGTAAGATCATCTAAGTTACGCATAAAGCAGTTGAGCTCTTTCATACTTTATATAGAAAGAAGCGCTAGGAGGTTGATTTATCTTATGCCTTTTGTCATATATAACGAATGCGAAAGCACTCATTGGTGATCTTAGCTGACAGGCGAAAAGGTCTTCTCTTGAACAAAAGAAAGTACCTGCCCAACAACGCTATAAACAGCAAGGGAAATCGGCATGCTTGTTTGTTGGAAAATAGAGGCAGGCACTACTTTACTAGGCTAGGCAAAGAGGGTGGTTCAATACTTTGCTTTCACTGCTCCCTCAATCAACTCAGGCTCCTAAGTGAAGTAAGTAAAGTCATTCCATAATAGGAAAACGAATACCAAATAGCTCGGTATTTTGCATTTGCTTTCACTTCTGAATCTAGATTGGCTTTTTCTGTTTACGATTTAGTCCAAAATCGAATTTTTTCAAAGGATTGAGTGAGCTATGAGTTTAACACGCAAGCCAAGCGGTCTGCCCAATCTCACTATTTGTTTCAAAGCCTGGTCGCTCGCGATTATTAACTTCCTTATTTGAACTAGAAAGCTAGGCCCCAACTCCTTCTTCTGCTAGTAAGCTTTTCTCTCACTTAACCGCCGCTCCGCGCCTCACTATTAGTGGAAAAAGACAGGAAAGTAAGAGTTGACAAAGCAAGGAAAGGCAGAGTTTCTAAAGCAAAGGGAGTTATGAAAGAATCGGCAGAAATTGTTCCAAGCGTTGTTTTGACGGGATTGATTCCACACTGTCACTTCTTTTTGCTAGAAACTACTAACTTTCAAGCTCGGTCCAGTAGAATGAACTGTCCTACTGAGCTATGGAATAAAGTTAGTAAGGCATGTAAGAAGTACAAGAGGCTAATAAAAAGCACGGAAATAAGTAACAGATACGGAATCAATATAGTACATTTTTTTGTTCGCGCTGGATTGCTTATTCAAAGAATGCACTTCTTTTCCTGACAATCTCACTTAGCTATTTGTTTGACAAGGTCTTGTTCGAGTGAGCAGGACAACTTATCTTATCTATTCGTTGAAAAAGCAAGGCGCGCAGCGAGTTGAATCAGTAAGAGGAACGAGAAATCTTGATATTGATCTATCTTTGCGAACGAACTAATACTGTGAAACTTCTCACTTTCAAGCGTTCGAAGGTTCTACACAGAACGTTGCAAGTAAAGTGCTGAGGTATGTTGCCGAGTCTGTGTTCCTCCTTTCCTTCTCCTGCTTCGGTCTCGCTCACGGATCTCAAGAGACTAAGAATCACGAATGTGCTTAGGTTTGGACACCCTCCTAACACTCTTCGTAGTACCTCCAGTCTCCTCCACTAAATCATTCTCTTCAGCAGTATCAGGTGCCAAGGAATCCTTGTATTCGGTAAAATAGCTATGCATTGTAGGGGTCCAACTTGAGCTTTTCACTGGGTTCTGTTAGGCTCCCGATCTACTAAACTCTCGGTCTATGCCGAATGCCCAGGCCAGGTTATTTTGGGCCTAGAGACTTTAGATGGAGACCTCTTTTGATCCAAGGGGGGGCGGAACCGGACTGGTCACCGAAGACCCTACCTAAACAATTCCTGCTGTATGCCCCGCACCACTTCAGCTTGCTTCAAAATCCCATTCTAACTGACCCATAGTAGGTCAGGTAGTAGCCAAGCACCGGAACCTTTTCACGGGAGTAGTAAGTATGAAATTGTTGGAAACGAAACGGAATACGCCCTCCCTGCCGAAACTACAAGCAATACAAGGACGCCTGGCTACCGGATTGACTGCAGAATTCTTATAACAACTCTTTATTAACCGGCCTTTACTGAGTTATTATCCTCAGAAGTGGTACTTGAGTGGGATGGAATACAATAGCTAGGTGGTGAGTGACGTACTGACATTTATGTGCTGACAGCTAACTTGACTAGAGGATGGATTCTCCTATGAGAAAAAACACACTCCTGGGATGACATCTTTTCTTTCTTCTGAAGTCAGTGTGCTTCAGGCATAACATGAGAATTCCTCTATGGCGTGTGCTCCTTTCCTATGTAATGACTTTCTTCCTTTTTCATGCCTCGTGCGCGTGCATAAGCTACGAGTTCCCTGGCCCACCATAGTTCATCGAATAGTGAGACTGTTCATTTCCGTTTTTTTGAATGAGTTTACGGACAACTCTGATTTTTTTGACTTGAGAGATAGAGAATTTTTCAGAATAAGCAATTCATATTACGCAATAAAATAATAAGAGACAGCTACATGAGTAGGCGAGCATTCATTTGCCTTAGTTCTTCACAAGAAGCAAGCCCCTAAGATAAGAAGTTGTAGTGGGTGTCCTCTTTCCAGATGCGAAAGGCTTCTTTCTCTCTACTTTTTCTAGCTAAACACATGATTGAATTGCCCTCTGAGGCTTCATCAAAGCTTTCTGGTTACATATGCAAGCAACTATACTGACCCTCAAAATGAACAATCAGTCTCTGCCTATCCAACAGATTTCTCGAATGGAAAAGCAGTAATTCCGGCTGGCATAACGAAATCTAGAGCAGAGCGAGCCAATCCATTTAGAGAATATGTTGAACTCGACTTTACTTAGTTACGTATCAGAAGTAATCTCCAAAAGTCAGCCTATCGTACAGTATCGAATCACGAATCAGGTCTTTGTTTTGAACTGACTGAGTTACCCAATCCTGTCTCTCCCGATAGCTACCCAGCATCTCGTTACGAATCTCTAGTCAAAGCTTTGAAAAGTAGGAAATCTTCTTTCAAATCTGTCAATCCGTGCACAACCCAACTCTCCAGTCAGCCTGTCGTCTCGTATGCGAAGATTTGTATCGCGTATGTGACAGATTTCTTTTTGTCTTATTCTTTTTCTCAACTCTCTTTTGACCAACCAGCTCAGTGAAACTCTCAGTCCAAAGAGCCTGGCCGGTTCCAGTAATGACTTACTTTAGTGCTTCGCTTTCTGATCTATTTAATCCGATGATTTCTCTTATACAGTAGCAGATTCAAATGATTTTGCTTATAAAGTAGACGATTCCACAAAAGTAATGCTTCTTGCGTGATGTCTGGCAGTTGAATAAGCCCATCCTGCATCGGCCAACTCTCCAGCGGATCCTACTTCTCCTACGTTTTTAGAGCGACCAGACGTGTAAGTAACTGTGGCAGAGTGAGCAGATTGAATTGGTGTCGGAGCCAACCACTTCTTTTGAAAAGTCTTCTTTTCCTGCTTTCTCGCTCGTAACATATAGAGAGGCTGGCCGGGGAAACACTTTCATCTGAAGCACGGGCTGGTTTCACTATCTCGCTTGGAACAGCCAGTAAGTAGAACCTAGCTCGGTCTGGAACTGTGTAGCAGGCTTGTATTATAGCATAAGGATTAGATTGGCGAGAGTAAGACCTTCTTGATGATGACATTAATACCTGCCTTTAGTAGTCCCAAGTCCAGACTTGACCTATAAGCTAAGAAAATTCGTTTCTTGTCATTTTTGATTCTTTCATAAAAACAGAAATCTGTTGCTGGGCGATGGATGTGTAGTTGTTGGCTGACTTAGACCATAAAGCCTTGCCCGCTTGTGCTAGGGTTTTATGCTTTGCCTTGGTTACCTCAACTTGTAAACATTCATCAAAACCCACCCAACAGGACATTTTACTCTTATTAGAGTTCTTCCGGCCTAGTCTTTAGTGGTGCTGGGTCGCCCCTTCCTTCGTTAATATAGGCAGGAAAAGTTTAGCCGTTGTGACTTCAGAGGCAGCTGGATAGGCTTGATTGGCTTCATCTGTATTTGCATCAAAGGATGACTCATCCTTATCTTCCGCTTGGCCGAGATTGTACAGAAAGGATAGGACTTTGATCGATACAAATCATTACTCCCTCGCTTCAAAGAAGAAGTCTAATGGACTGGCATTTGGCTTCATAGTTTTCTTAGACTCGGCTTTCTCCCCACAGAAAAGAAACAGATTATGCTTCTGATCCTTTAATTCCCTTGAAACGGATGCTTACTAAAAACCTCCTAGCTGAAGACAGCCTTCTTTACTGCTTTTACATAGAAGCTAGCCGCAGTAGGCGAGTCCATCGCTGATAAGAGTTTTGATTAATTAAGTAGAAGGGTGAGAGGGTAGACGGGTTTCTTGAAAGAGTAAAGCATCGGACAACTAGTCTGCTAGCGAAAGGATTTTGACCAGGCTAATGGATGAGTGTCTGGCAAACAAGCACAAGATTAAGTGCCTCCGCGCAATAAAGAGTAGGCCTAAAGGTAGAAGTGAGAGATTTCAGTATATAAGACATATCTTGAAGTTGGTCCAACAGGCAGAGCAGGCTCCGCTCCTGACAGAGGAAATGCAAGATGACGTAGAGTAGAGGGCGATCCTAATCACCACAAGGAAAGAAACAGGAAGAAATAAGTATGTATTTTATTGCAGAAGACTCACTCAAAGCGCCAGGCGCGCAGCGGGGGAATGCCTACTTTCACAATTCAATGAATGAAAAAAGACACTGTCTATAAATGAATATTTCAGGCGCAAAAGCAAGAAGTTCTCAAGTACGTCTTTCCCAACCATTAAACTCCACCTCGTTCTATCAATGCCACCCGCTACTGAAATAGGAAGAGTGAGCACCCCTCACACCATCTAGCTCAGCAGCTTCTCTTCATTTATTATTGGGAGTGCAACAATGAGTAATGTGTTTCTTCTTTGATTGGGTGTCGTCCTTATTTTCAATTTCGGAATTGCTCTAAACTTAACACATGCCCAATTTGACTGGTTTCCCTCGGTGATGCGCATTGTTTTAGAAAATTCTGTCTGTCTTTCTATCAAATTTCTCTGGAGAGCACCCAACCAATAAATCAAATAGAATTTTGGAGCAAGCAAAGACTGACACAAGCTTTCATCCCGTAAAACATCGACTTGCCACTGGTCTTATCCCTTTCATCTCATTTATTGGCTAAGTAAGCTCTGCCCTACCTCTCTTTCTCTAGGCTGATTCCGGAGTGACAAACCAAAATAGGAAAAAGCTTACTATTCGTTACTAACAGAATTCCCCAGAAGAGCAGCTATGGATCAAAGTGATGCTAATTCTATGGAAAACTTCTTTCCTTCGGCTGATCCACATGAAAAGCATTTCCCTCCTATTTACTACTCTTTATTATCTCACTTTATTATTACTTCTCTACTCTGAAACATTCGTTTATGCTGTGTAAGTTCAACATTCATTTCCGGAAAAACTTCGACTTCAAGTAGTAGCGTAAGCCGCTCATTGACTGCATGAAACTTGACCAGGATCAATATATATATAAATAAGTAGAAAGCAAATATAGCGGTATAGCCACTATTGGACTAGCCATAAATGATCCAAGTCTTTCCAACCAGGAAACGAGGAATTGAATTACATTTTACTCAACCTGGCGGCCTTAATCTTTGATAAAAGCAAACATATGATCGAGATTCCATTTGCGTTCCTGCTTTTACTGCTTCCTGCTACCTGGATTCGATTCTTTCACCTCCAATTTCATTAGTTTTCCTGTATTGTCTATCTTTATGGAAGCAAGTTCTATCTGGCTGTTGACTGGATTACCAGCCTAGGAGATAAGTGGAGTTTATTCACTATTCGAAGATCCTAGTTATTCCTATTCCTTACCCTTGTACCGATATTACGGATACTACCGCCCCTATTCATTGCATTCGCTTTAACTAGTCTTGGGCATTATAGCTTCTTGCTCAAGTTGTTAGCATCCAAGCTGGGCATTAGTAGTTATCGCTACGAGCCAGAGCTCCGTTACCTAGAGTTGGAAACTCTTTGTTTGAGTTATTTTGACTTTCATGAGTACTCATTGCTTCCTCTTTAGCGCTCTTTCCCCCTTCAATATACTAAAAACTCTCGCAACCCTGGTAAGAATCCGCAAGTTAACTTCTCCTTACTGATCCTCGGCTATCAATGTAGCTCCTTGTTTGAGCGTAACGACGCATTAGCAGCTAGAGCTAGAGTTGCTTCATATGGAGTAGGTAATCCCTAGTTCCCCACGTAATACGTCAGAAGACCTACACCAGCCTAGCAGTCATTGAAGATTATTGTTTGGTTTAGATAGGTGCTCCGCTCCTTGCTCAACTTCCTCCGCTATTTCTTGATTGATTGTCACATTAAATAGGAGTAGACTGATTTTGTGCTTGTCCTAAATCTGCTAAAATTCTTCTCAACCAAACTGCTTGACAAGCAGCTGAGTTAACTGCTGAGAACTCTGCTTCTGCTGAGGATAATGCTACAGTTGACTGTTTCTTTGAACTCCAACTAATAGCACTTGTTCCAAGACTGAGTACATAGCCTGTAGTGCTCCTCCTATCCTCTGCACATCCTGCCCAATCACTGTCGCTGTAGCAAATCAATTGGAATTCTTCTGTGTTACCATACCAGAGACCAAAATCAGTTGTTCCTGCTACATACCTCAGTATTCTCTTTGCTGCCCCATAGTGGTGTTTAGTTGGATTTTTCATGTGCCTTGAAACTAAACTAACAGCATATGAGATATCCGGTATCGTATGAGTTAGATAGATTAATCCACCAACCAAACATCTGAAATTTGTTGAATCTGTCACTCCAGTGCCATCCTCTTTCACCAATTTCTCATTTGCATTCATTGGTGTTGATGTAGTGTTGCAATTTTTCATCCCAAATTTCTTAACTAGGTCTCTTGCGTATTTCCTTTGTGAAATCAAGATACAACCTTCTGCCTGTTCAACTTCTAAACCAAGAAAGTTTTGAATCAATCCCAAATCCTACATTGAAAAATGCTGCTTCATGCTTGCTCTGAATTGTTCCACTAATTCATCATTTGTACCCATGTAAATCATCTCATCCACATACAAGCATACAACCAACATACCATCAGCTCCTTTCTTTTGAACATAGAGATTAGGCTCACTCTTGCTTCTTTCAAAACCAAAATTCAGGAAATATGAATAGATTTTGCTGTACCATGCTCTTGGTGCTTGTTTCAACCCGTATATAAAGCCTTCACCAATTTGTGTACACCCAATCTTCTTTGCCTTTCACTTCAAATCCTTTTGGTTGTTCAACATACACCTCTTCTACTAATTCTCCATTGAGAAAAGCGGATTGAACATCAACCTGGTAAACTGGTTTATTTACGTGAGCTGCCAATGCCAACAACAGCCTCACTGTCTCAAACCTTGCAACAGGTGATAATGTCTCTTCATAATCTACTCCATACTCTTGAGCATAACCCTTGGCTACCAACCTTGCTTTGTACTTTTGCACACTTCCATCTGCACCAAACTTTGTTCTATATACCCATTTGACTCCTATAGCTTGTTTGTCTTCAGGTAGCTTGACTAGTTTCCAAGTTTCATTCCTTTCAATTGCTGCTAGTTCCTCCTTCATTGCTTGACACCATTCAGGCTTCTTGGAAGCCTCCTCATAGGTTGTTGGGTCAGCTACAAATCAAACTTGTGTTGTCTCATACAGTTCTTGTATGGACCTCATCTTCCTTGCGGGTTTTTCTGAGTTATTTGTTTCAGTTTGTGACTGATCATTGTCACCTTCTTCATCTTCTGAAATGGACCAATTCCAGCTAGCATTTGAATCAAACATGATGTTTCGACTGACTATGATCTTCTGTGTCACAGGATTATACAACCTATAGCCCGTATATTGTATGCAATAGCCAATGAAAACACACTTCTCTGATTTAGCATCCAATTTCTTTCGATTTTTAGTACTGACAAGAGTGTATGCAATGCACCCAAAAACACGCAAATGCCTTACACTAGGCTTTCTGCCAAACCATGCCTCAAATGGCGTCATGTTCATCACTGCCTTGGTTGGTGACATGTTGAAGATGTACACAGCTGTGGCTACTGCTTCTGCCCAAAATTGATTGGGCATGCCTTTTGATTTCAGCATACTCCTTGCTAGTTCGACTACCGTGCGGTTCTTGCGTTCAGCCACGCCATTTTGCTCAGGGGTGTCTGGGGTGGGCAATTGCTGTTGTATCCCTTCATTCTCAAAATATTGCTTGAATTCTTTTGACTGGAATTCGCCACCACGATCTTACCTGAGAGCCTTCAGCCTAGCACCCGTTTGTGTTTCCGCCATTGCCTTGAACTTTTTGAATTGTCCAAAAGCTTCATGTTTGTAGTTGAGAAAATACACCCATGTCATTCTGCTGTAATCATCAATGAACAGCATGAAATACTTGCTTCCTCCCATTGACTCAACCTCCATTCGTCCGCATAAATCAGTGTGCACCAACTCAAGCACCTTTTTTTCACGCATTGCCGGATCTTTAGGAAATGGCAGCTTGGATTGCTTACCATAAACACAACCCTCACATAACCCGATGTCATCTATGTCTGGTAAACCAATTACCATCTTCTTTTGATTAAGCAACTTCAATCCATTCACATTAAGGTGTCCATACCTTAAGTGCCATAACTCATTTGGACTGGCCTCCTCTACAGACTTTCCGTTTTGCTCGCTATTGTCCTGCTTTGTTTATTGATTTGAACCAGCGGTCTCGACTGGATTCGCCCGTTTCTTTTTATAGGTTCGTGTATCAATTCAATCGTTCCACTATAAGCATTAGTAACTGATTGTATATAGTTTAGCAATTCAATATTTCCATATAGTGGAAAATCCCATATCCATATATATGTTCAACTAGCTCCAATATCAACATATCTATTCACTAAATAGACTACTACTAGATAGACTACTCAAAAGAGAGTTGCTGAAATGAGTGGAACTACTGCTATTTACTACTACAGCTAGCAATATTACTTTCGGTATGTCACTACACGAGGAAAATCAACTAGTTTATCCATTCGTAACATCAATTCACTACAAGAACAGTAAGCAAACCTCGCTATAAATGAAGTAAGACACTCACCCCCGTACTCCATGCCTTTGACCCGAAACACCACTTAGGGATAAAGGAGAAAATGAGCACTCTTGTAGTAGCTTTTATCTTCCAAATGAATTGCCCTAATATAAGTAGGAATGCTTGGTAGAGTGGTGCGGGCAGGGTATGCTGATAAGGTTGTGAAGCATTTTTTCTTGTTCCAGCGCCAAGCAATGGAGTCCAAACAATCAGCAAACGGTGGTGCCAGTTGTTGAATTTGAGAGAGACGGTTCCATTCATTTTCTGCCTGAAGAGAGATGTCTGTTGTCTCGGGGCTTGATGTCCGTCCCAGTAGCCGTTGTGGAACACTGAAGAGGAAGGCAGAAATTGATGCATTCAATGAGAAGGCGCGCAGCGGTAATCACTAGCGGCCTAGCTTGGTAGACTCACCTATCCAATGATTGTTTGTCGGATTCTCCTACCCTCAAAAGTACAGAATGATGTTTTCCCTTGGGAGACTAACCGAAGATCAGAAAAAAGGAGGAATCGCCTATGGGCTAAAGTAATGCTCATTGATTTTGCTCGGCAAGCCTGTCACACCTGTTAGAAAAAGTAGGAAACAGCGTCAAAAAAGGCATGCTTGGGCATTTCCCTCGGGAGACAGTCCGAAGATCTGAAAGAAAGTATGATTCCCCGTGACAAAAGGCAGACTTGTTAATTTCGCTCTAGAGACTGTTTTCTTCTCATCAAGAAAGGAGGAAACCACGTCAAAAAGGCATACTTATGGATTTCGCTCGGCAAGCCTAGAACCAGATAGACCTAAAGTAGGATTCCCCTATGTGCTAAAGCTCATAAACGCAGAAAAGGAAGAAGCGTATTGGTTCTTTCTTAAGTAGAGCATAGGAATTGGTAGAGTAATTAGTATGAAAGTAATAAGTAGGTTAGGCGGATTCACGGTGTGAAAAAAGTGCATTTCATACTATCATATATAGTAATTTGTTGATTTTAGTCATGTTAGCATTGATGGATCAAAGAAACTATAGATCCAACAAGCGTCATGTTAGGTATTTGCTTAGAGGAATGCGTTGTTCCAGCGCCTCGAGAGCGAAACCTACTTTAGGAAAAGTGGTTAGCTTAACACGACCATTTTCCGGCCATTGATCATGGACTTGCTTCTTTCAAAAAAAGAGTCAATCGGGTGGCAGAGTATTCATTCGGTGACTGAGTTCAAATGCGTGAGGCTTTCTTTGGCTTTGCTTGATCAACAACTGAGAGGGCGTAACCTTCTCCTTAGGAACCATAGAAGAAAAGAAAAAGAATGACTAATTCAATCAAAAAAGGAAAAGAACGCTGCGCCGTTAGCTCCTCTAGGTGAACAAGATGTTAACGTTATGATCAGTCAAAGCTCACCAAAAGCGAAATTCTTGATATCACTAGTAGCATCAAATGATCAACCTATAGAGGACAAAGACAAACTATTCGAGAAAGTTGGATCGATGTTCATATGCTCACGCGTTGTCATAGCTGAAGAGCTGACTTCCAGTGATACTATTTATCACGCTCTTATTTCTCTTGCTGCACCTCTACAATGGAGAAACGTGGATGCTACCTTTCGTAAATCATTCCCATCGTGTAATGTTGTTCCAATAAACTCATTCTTTAGAGCAGTAAAATACATGATATCGGTTGACCAAGTACCATTATTCTGGAATTATTCTCAAAATAAAGCTATGAAAATGATGGAATTGATGCGACGTCAAGATAAATATGTTCATCTCGACATACCAGATTCAGGTGATCTAACCAAAGGTCCACCAAGTCAAATGAATTCAAAAGAGAAATACAAGCGTGCTTCACAAGTAAATTATCATATGAATTACAGTTCTGAGACAAGCTTAACCCAAAATAACACAGAAACTAATCGCTCGGCGCCTCAACATATTGAGGATAACAGATCTAGTGCTTCCTCTGATCACGATTCGGATTGACTAATGGTAAAAGAAGGCCGCTTTTGGTTCTACACATTAGTAGTTACTAACTGGAGCCTACTCTTACTTTTATCTAGGTATCTGGTGATTGATGATTTTGACTCAAATGAGTATCGCTTCGCGCCATTTCTTGTTATATGCAAACTCTAACTCTGATAACTTCGTTCCTGATGCTGATTTCTGATATATGCCAAATAAGAAGAATCAGTACACTGCTCTTGATCATTCTTTTGTATCTACCGTGATAGGGATGGCTGACAAAGGAGTGTAGTTAAGGTAGGGTCCCTTACAAAAGCACTAGCCTGATCCCTACACCCTGGATATAAATAGAAGCAGGACGACCGTATGAAAACTGAATTGAGAAAATGTTTTTCGGGGATTTCGGGTATTCTATGGTTGTTTCCGCAACAATTGCCAATTTTTTTCTTGGTTATTAAGATTCATAGATAATTCAGATTATTATTTCAAGATAGATCTCAACCTCTTTTTTTGATCTGCTCAAACCGAAATGATTGAAGTTTTTCTATTTGGAATTGTCTTAGGCCTAATTCCTATCACTTTGGCAGGATTATTTGTGACTGCATATTGACAATACAGACGTGGTGATCAGTTGGATCTTTGATTTTCCAAATTTTCTTTCTTGATTAACCTCTTTCCTACCGTAGGTCAAATTTCAGTTTGAATTTCACTTTGTTTTTATATAGACGAAATCACGCTCTGTAGGATTTGAACCTACGACATCGGGTTTTGGAGACCCGCGTTCTACCGAACTGAACTAAGAGCGCGTTTCAATCAAATCAAAAAGATCTTTTTTGATTTCTATCCTAATGCATTTCTTATACATATAGTATCCGTAAATTAACGACCTTAATGAATCCCTCTTCACTTCCCATAGGAGAAGTAATAGGTAGGGATGACAGGATTTGAACCTGTGACATTTTGTACCCAAAACAAACGCGCTACCAAGCTGCGCTACACCCCTTTTTGAACTTGTTGTACAGTGTCATTGTACAAAATCTCTGTCTTCTTTTCCATATATATAGTCATTTTTTTCTATCTATATCAAACTATATTCAAGTTTGTTGTCATTTATTCTTTCTGGTTTCATATAATAAAAGAATCAAATATCTGAAACCCAATCGAACTTCTAGATGAAGAATTCATATTTGAACAGTAATACTCATAAAAAGGGCTTCTTTCTTTTGTTTTTAGGTGGGGCAGGAAATTCTGATTGGTTCATTTTCCATAATCAATTTGAGATAGGAATTCCGCGTAGGAAAAAAAAGAAAAATCAATACAAAAAATATTGAACTACAGCATCTGACCATATATGTATTCCAATCAAGTAAAGAAAGAGATTTTGCAATGCAAGATATCAAAACATATCTCTCTGTGGCACCTGTAATAAGTACTCTATGGTTTGGTTCTTTAGCAGGTCTATTAATAGAAAGAAATCGTTTATTCCCAGATGCTTTGTCATTCCCCTTTTTTTGATATTCAATTAATTAATCATTAATATGGGAAGAAATAAAGGAGAATAGAATTGTGACGATCCTTTTTTCAAATCTTTAGATAGATAGGAGGATATAAAGAAAAAGCTCATCCAAAATGAAGTGAATACAAATCCAGTAAGTCCGCCCGAGATCGCATTTAGGAAAAAGATGGAATTCATTAGTTTAGTGTAAGCTACACGAAATCATAGTATAAAAAGAAGAGACTGAAATCAGAAAGTTATGGAGGTTTTGAATCAAACTAGATACTTAGACAGAGATTGTATTACTTCATTTTTCTTCTATTTTGTATTACTTTAATTGAAGTAATAAATTACTTTATTAACACTCAAATAATACATATGTAATTGATTAGGTAATTGCCAAAAGATCTTTCGATTCGAAATGGAATAACTAATTAAGAATTCTTATTGATTTTTTTCTTCTTTTTCGATTCAAAAACCGGAAATAGGAGAATTCCAAAAAAACCAATTAAAAGATATAAAGGAGGTTCATGGCTAAAGGGAAAGATATAAGAGTCAGAGTTTTTTTGGAATGTACTAGTTGTGTTCAAAGAAATGACAAGAAAAAATCAATGGTCTAGATATATTACTCAAAAAAATCGTTCCAATACACCCAGTGTATTAGAATTGAGACAATTTGGTCGCTATTGTAACAAACATACAACTCATAGGGAAATCAAGATATAGATCAAAGGAAACTCACATCATATCTTCGATCTTTGCAAGCAATACACAAAGTAAGAACTTCACCATATTTCTAGATTAAATAATAGTAAAGAATATCTATGAATCAAACCTAATCTCATTTTCGTGTGGAGATTCTCTCATGGGTATAGATATATAATAGATATATGAAATAATCAAACGATATCTGAATGATATCTGATAGATGAATGAAATAATCAAATGATATATGAATCAAAACCTATTTTGGTTGGATCTGAAATGAATCAATAAATCGAATTTTCGAGATAAGGAATAAACCATGGATAAACTCGAGCAACCTCTTCGTATTCGTAAACCCAAGCAACCTCTTGGTAAATTCAATAATCTTTTTCGTAAATCCAAACAACCTTTTCGTAAATCTCGTTTACGGAAAATTTCTCAAGATATTCCTCTTCGTCAATACCTTTTTCTTCGTCGTGAATTTGAATTTCGCCGTAAATCTTCTAGATATTCTAAATACCGTATTCGTATTCGTAAGCGATTTTCTCGTAGTAAACGTTTCTTCATTAGATCAAGGAATCAAATCCATTAGAAAAATCTACGTTTAATTAGTCGATTTATTGGTTTCCAAGGAAAAATCATACCTAGACGAGTTACTAAATTAACCTTAAGACAACAACGACTAATGACTACTGCTATAAAAAAAGCTCGTATTTTATGTTTCTTACCTTTTCTTAACAATGAGATATATTTTAGGAGACGCTGGCGACAGATCTTAAAACGTCGTCGTCAAAATCAAGATAAAAGAAGATCAAGAAAAACTCGTCCTAAAACCAAACCAAGAAGGATTCATCCTAAAACCGAACCAAGAAGGATTCATCCTAAAACCGAAACGGGAACGATTCATCCTAAAACCGAAACGGGAACGATTCATCCTAAAACCGAAACGGGAACTACTCGTCCTAAAAACAAACCAAGAACTACTCGTCCTAAAACCATAAATCCATAAGCATACTTCCCAATTGACTGAAAATCCCAAATTGGAATTCAAGCTAAAATGCAGATTTTTTTGGAAAAAGCTTAGAAAACTGGTTGGATTCTTGTGTTTTCAAAAAAGGAAAAATAATCTTTTGATTCAAAGATGCTCTTAATTGCTACTATTAATCTTTATCTGAATGGATTTTCCTTTTATATCTTCCCGGAGTTCATTCTCCGGGGAATCCTTTTTTCATCATTATTAATAGATTATTTTAGTATTTCCTCGTTTACCTTATTAGGTTTAATGATTTTATAAGAAATCTTGGAAAGACCGATCTTATTTGATATTGCTATTTGAGAAAGTATTTGACGATTCAAAACAGATTGCTTCTTGTACAGATTGTGGATAAATTGAGAATAACTATCAAATATTTGGTTTTCACGAGTTACTGCATTTATTCGAGTGATCCACAAACGGCGAAAATATCTCTTTTTCCTTCCTCTATCTCGATAAGAGTAAAACAAAGCTCTTATTGTCTGTTGATTAATCGTTCGAGTGTGTCTTGAATGAGCTCCTGTAAAACCTGATACAAAGGAACGATTTTGTTTTCGACGTCTTCGAGCTATATATCCTCGTCTCACTCTGGTCATTGAATTCCATTCAATTTGAATGAATAACTAATGGATTCGATTTCTCTTCTTTCAGTTATTCTTTTCTCCGCCTAGGGTCAATCAATAACAAAACGGATTACTCCAATATATCAGATATCGATTCCAATGGCTTTTGCTACTATAACCTTCCCAACCACGATTCTTGCTTTTCCGTTATTTGACCTATAAATAAAGATATAGAATTCTATATTCAACAAAAAAATAGTGGGTTCCATCGTTTCTATGGCTACCCCTCGAACGGTGAGGTCCTCTCTATACGCCGGAGCTTATTTTTCCATTAATAATCATAACAAAAGATTTTGTGAACTTGTATAGTTCATATTCTTTGGCTCTACCTATTCATTAGAAAGTAATAGCCCTTTTGACACTAAGAGTTATCCATACAGTGACGGCATTGAATTCGAAAAGTTGGCTAGGTAGCTGACCCTATGAGTCCGTTCTTTCAAAAGGGAGCATAACCTTTTTGATTCTTAATAATGCTATCTCCTCCGCTTAATGGATAACCTTTTGCTACCAATGGAGAATTGCTTCTTCTTTCAAATTGAAAATGATTGGATTTTCACCAATGAAAACCATCAATTTTATAGAATCAAAAGGTGGATAATATGATATACCTTTTTGAAATATCCTATTGATCAGTATTGATCGTTGATACTGGAAAAATTCTCTCATCTGTTCAAAGTCATGATCTAAACGAGTCGCACATACACCCTAGTACATGTTCCTCGACGCTGAGGGCATCCTTTAAGAGCGGGGGATTTCTTAACATTTTTTTTTGGCTGTCTTGCGTTTCTAAGAAGTTGTTTAATAGTTGGCATATTGTATGTATATCTATACAGAATCAAATTGTTTGGTTTAGATCGATCTTAACCAGATGCTTTTTTTCAATTATTTCTATTGAAATGAATATTCAATATGAAAGAGAATTCGAATTTGAAATAGATTGACACAAAATCATTCAGATCACTCAAGATCTTCTCTTATTTTATTCTTTTTCTTTTTTCTGTACTATGCGATCGACAATACCATAAACTTTGGCTTCTGCTGCGGACATATAAGTATCTCTCTCCAGATCCTCCTGGATCTGATTTACGGGTCTGCCTGTATGTTGTGCATAAATATCCGCAATTTCCTTACGAAGTTGAAACAATTCTTCTGCTTCCAATGCTATTGCAGTTACACTTCCCAAAAAATGGGCAATAGAAGGTTGGTGAATCATAACCCTAGCGTGAGGGAATGCTAGTCGTTTAGTAATTGTTCCTCCGACCAAAATTCAAGATGCCGCTGATGCAGCTAATCCCATAGCTAATGTACTTACATCAGGAAACACATGTGTCATAGTATCATAAATGGCCATTCCTGATAGTGCCCCTCCACCCGGAGAGTTTATATACAAAGAAATATCATCATTATCTGAACTCAGATATAGTAAGAGAGCAATAATTTGACCGCTGAAAGTGCCCTGAATCTCTTTACATAGAAAAAGAATTTGATCTTTATAAAGTCGTTCGATTAGGACAAAATTATATCCCTTAGGAACCGTACGTGCACCTTTGGATGCATACGGCTCAAAAAATTTTGAAAGAATCAATGTGTCGATTCTAGCTGAAATTCTGCTTTTTTTTGTAAGAGGTTGTTTTTAATGAGGGTTCTTTTCCTCCCCCCCAAAAAAAGAATTGACTGAACTTATTGAACTAATCTCTCATTGATATATTGTTTCATCGAGATTTCAATCACGATGTCATTTTCTTGTTCTTTAATGGATCCTTTTAATTGTTTTAGGTTTAGTTTCTACTCCGAGAAAAAGATTTGTCCGAATTTGATTTGCACATATAGAGCAAATGTCCTAGTACTACTTTTCTAGTCTTGCTTTCCTTTTTTGATTTCTTTTTGATTTTGTGCCTTTCTTTTCCCAAATTCTTTGATGCATTCATTATACGATTCTATTACTTAGTAGACAATCTTTGATCATTCTTATGGTTAATATAAGATAGTCAATATCAGAATCGTTTCTAATCAAAGTGGTAATCATCCAGAAAATAATATTCCTTACCTTTTTGCTACCAATTTGGTATTTTATGAACGGAGCCTGGATACTTTATCAGTCCAAATAAACCATAAATTTTTCGAAATTGCTAATCTGCATCCCCAATCAAAAAATTGACCTAATTTGATTTCGCGCTCCGAATGAATGATGGTTTACTCAATACAATATTTTTTCTTCGGCGAAACAGAGGATCTCTCGATCGGGGAAGAGAATGGGGAAATCCCATATGACCCAATATTTTTGACAAGTCGCACTATATGTCAAGCCAAGACATTTTTTCGGTTGAAAGACGGCGAAAAGGTACTTTTGGTACTCCTATACTCATAAAATTCAATAAATCTATTGATATTAATATACTGCACTTGAATAAGAAAACGTGAAAATCCATGAATTCCTTCCTTCTTTTACAGGCCAGCCATCAGATTCAAAGTAAGAAATAAGTTGTCAAGCTGGCTATGCGCGTTGCAATGGGGTATTCGTTTACATAGCCTTAGCAAGATAGAATAAGCTTGTAGTATCGGCTTTTTCATTATCTCTACCAGATATAGGTAGTAAGTGCAGCCTTAAGAAGACAACTCGCTTATCAAATCAAAAATAAGCTTGGCGCTTCTCGCTTGTAGTATCAGTGGTATATAGCCTTTTAGAATGCAAGTTAACAATCAGATTTCAAGCTTTGAATCAAGTAGGCGTTTCACTGGTATTAATTGAAGTTAGCATTCCCGTTTGCAGCTATAGGATTTGTAGCAAGCAAGTCGGGATTAAGCTTCTCATCTCTATGTAGTATCTTGCCTTTAAGAAGTGAAGTTAGCAAGTCGTTTACCTTGAGCAAGTAGAAGTTACAAAGCCAGCTGTAAGATTCAAAGTAAGATATGAGCCTGCAAGAGCAGATATCAGAGTTGAAAGTAGATATGCCGTATCCCTCTTCTTATTCTACCTGTCGTATCAGGGGTATTAATCGATGCCTCGAGTTCTCGTTTCAGAAGTTAAGATTTGCAAGCCAAGAGTCAAAGTAGGACATCAGATTGCTTGCTGGCCGTGAGTTAATATGTCGCTTATGAAGCTTTAGCAGCTCAAGTACCTGTGTTTTACCAAGGGGGTGATAAGGTTTCTTACCAGCTATAAGATATAAAGTAACAAGGAACATGTCAACTCGGACATCCGGTTTCCAGGCAGCCACAAGAAAGAATTGAAATGCCAAATACGAATAGAAAGCTGTAAGTGCAGTGCTCGTATCTAGTGTTTTAGGAGTTCAAGGAACAAGCTATAAGAACTCAAGTCGCTTATCGGAATACAAATACGATACCTGAATTGCTGCTTAACAGATAGAATTGAAGCTAGCAATTTGAAGTGCAACTATAAGATTCAAAGCCAACAAAGACTGAATACAAGCTTGTAAGTGCAGCTGCCGGTTCCGTAGATTGAATTGATGCGGTCAATTCTGAATTAGAGTTAGAAGATTTGGAGTCGTGATTTCAGCGGTCGTATACCTAGCAAGTAAGATAGAACAAATAAAGCCAGCTTCTCGTGTCTCTTTTCTTAGGCTTGGCTCGCTCGGTAGTTTCAAGAGTTTGAGAAGGATTCAAGTAGATTATCAGATTCGAAGTCGTGATTAAGCTTTTGTATACATCCTTTTAGGAAGCACGTCATAATAACTCAAGCCAGTTAGAAGAATGAAGGTAGGTGAGAAGACTTTGAAGCCGATACGGAGTATCTAGTGTTTGAAGAACGCGTATCGTTTCCATAGTCTTAATAAGAGGCAAGTACGAATTGCTTTATCAGGAGTTTAATAAGGTAATTACAGAATGAAAGCACGCTATGTCGTTATTGAAGTTCTCGTTACCAGCTTGTGAGTCGGCTTCAAAGCCATAAATAAGAGTTGTAAGCCACGATCCGGATATAGAGTTTGAGCAGCCCAAGGGGGAATACCTGCAGTAAGTCTTTAATAAACAGGTATGAAATCCAACGAGCGTAAGAAGCGAGTGAGTCAATCAACAAAGTCAACAACCGCTATAGAAGAAAGAGGAACAACTACTACGGCATGTTTAGATTCAACAACAAAAGACGTTGCGCGCTCGTAGGAAACAAGAGCAATAGCAACAGCAATAAGAGATGAAAGGTAGTAAATCAAAGCTGCCGGAATCGGAAGTCAAAAAAGCAAGTGCGCGACGAGTGTAAGGAAAAGGAAAAAGGGAATCGCCAGTCTCATCGCAGCAATCAGAACAGAACGGAACTAAGCCAAGAAGAACAAGATAAGCTAGCCAAGAAAGAAAACGAGAAGGCCACAGGACGGAAGAAAGACGAGAATGGATGGATTTTGACAAGGAAGACAGTAGGGAAGGTGAAATGCCATAAGCCTAAGGCGAGCAAGTCAATCCGAGAAGTAAAGTAGGAGAGAAAGGCCGCAGGACTGGGCAGTCGCTAGGAGGGAAGGCAGTTGGCCAATATGACCATATAAGAGCTGCACATACCCAGGTAGTGGCAGGCTCCTCTCATTGTTTGAGCGCATTCATTCCCGATCTGAAAACATAGGAGAAAAAGGTGGTACTCCTATTGAACGAGTGCCGCCCGTACCCATGGATTACCGATATATCGAGAATTGCGAGGTAAGCTCTCTTAAGCCAGCTCTTATCTTTGATGCTTGAAACAGAGTCACTTTCCCACCACTCGAAAAAGGAAAGGATTCGGCCTCTTTAGCTTCCGCAGATTCTAACGTTTGTTTCACTTCAACCTCTTCCGTCGGGGTCCTCCTCGAAGTCGCGGATAGCTTAACACGACTCTGTCTTGTCGAAGCAATCCGATTTCTTTTCGAAATACCATGGTTAGGTGATATGATTGCATGTCGGAGACCAAAACGCCCCAGATTCACCCCCTTCGCTTTCGCTACGCCCTCGTAAACATCCTCCAACTCGCCTCTTCATTTCTTCTGGAGAATGAAGTGGGGCGCAGCGGTATCGGGTTTCCCTGTGCATAAAACGAACATGAGTTAATATACTCTGGTAGAGCAGATCACTTAGGGCTTTATACTGGTTCTGAGACTGGCTTCGCTTTTGACTGCGCCCATACTTTAATATTTCTCATTTGCGTTTCTATTTCTATATATAACATAGACCATACATTTACATTTTATTGACTTCTGCATTCTTTGATTCTTTTTGTAGGTAGCTCATCCTAGTAAGATTGCAGTAGGTGGCCACTCATATGGGGATTTTCTGCCCGCTAATCTATTAGTACGCGCACCCCATCTTTTCTGTTGTGGGGTCGCTCTGGCGCGACGAACAGGACCTAAACTCCTTTTGGGTTTAGGGGCAATCTGTATCTCTCACATACACTAGATGTACGCATGAAAAAAACAGACACTATTGTAGAGTTTCATGAAGAAGAAAACAGAAGTAAAGAAAGGAACAAGGCTTGCTATCAAAGAGACACTTTGTTCGTAACATTAGTAGTTCCTCACTGAGTTCAAAGGGCTTCTGATTGATCTTATTCCTTGACTTCCTTTCTTACTAAAGAAATTAACGGATTGGTACGATCTTGAATCTGGGAGTTGACTTATTATTACTACTAGAGTGAGTTTTTCACTTATCTTTCTATCTCTGAAACGGAAACCGCGTCCTCGTCCGATTTATTCTACTAGACTTCGCTTTTCATACCTTTTCTCATATATCTTTCTAGTAGCTTATCTTCTGCCCTTTTCTTTGGTCTGTTTTTTCCTAATAAACCAGATTTCTACTTTCTTTACCAGTGCTTAGATCTTGCCTTACCTACGCTTCACAAGACGTGACTGACCTATTTATTCTTATCGGTTAAGGAAATTCATTTCCTATCTGCCCAGGGCATCACTCTCTGGAACTACTCTTATCCCCAAGACCTGCTCTAAGACTTCATCTTCTCTTCTTCTTCTTTGTGAGACTTTCTGGTAACCTGTATTCTCTGCTTTTTTTCATTGTCTGTGATCTGTTCTTGATTTTCAGTAATAAGTTCATCTACTTTATGTTGTAGGTTTTCACTCTATACATTAGTAGTTACTCGTCTGTGTAGAACGAAAAGTAGTAGAACGCTTGCCTATTTGGGAAAGAAAGGGCAGAAAGAGGACTATAACCTCAGGATCCTATCCATCAAAGAAAGGGAAATCCTTTCTTGGTAATTACAGTACCCCCCACCCTCGCCAGGTACCCGCATTTCTACGATCCCGCACTCTTCTCCAATCATCACCATACATCTCATCAAAAACAGGATGGAAATTAGGTTCACTACCTCTCCTTGGTATGGTACCGGTACCAACGAAAGTACCGAATGGTTTATAGGGGGGTCTCGCTGGCTGAGATCCACTATACTGGCCCACTGAAAAAGCAGTTTCCTTGCCTGTTTTCTTTCTTGAGATCCTCTCCAGAGGGACACTTCTGAAAAAGCAGGCTGTCCGATTTGCACGTTCCGGGTGTTGGCTAGAAGTCTAAAAGGTGAGCGATTTTTGGCTGTAGAATACATGAACATCTCATTTAGTATGTGACGACCAGGTCTACATATCGCACTAGAACAATACGACATCTTCCTGCTCTACCCGAAATATTACACTATCAAGGTAGCAGGTTCTGGTGGAGAAACAATCTCCACGGAGGAAGAAAAGATAAGATTAATAGAGAAAAGCACTGGAAGTACCTATCGGCGCCCAGCTCACTGAATAGAAAGACTTGAGACACACTGAATAGACTTGAGACACTGAGACAAGGAATGCAATGAAGACACTCAGACTAGGAATGCTATGATAACTACCAACGAAGGCTGGCTCTGAGAAACAAGAGGAACTAATACAAACCTTATTAAGAATCTAACCTCATACATACTGATTCCTTGCTTGACAAAGGGATTTACCTAGCGTAAACAGCGCTCAGTAAAGGCGCGAAGCCCTTGCAAGTCTAGCATTTAGTCAGAAGACAAGAGTATCGGGTAAGTAAGCAGATAACAATTAGGGTAAGTCAGCAGATTCCAAGCAAAATAGTGGGCGGAAGCATGAAGCATATTAGAAAGTAAATCGCCCATAAACTAATAAATGTACAGAAAGAGTAACAGATAATTCCAAAAATATTAAAGTGACAAAGCATTCTGCAGCTATTCAAGTCAATTTCTCTCCGGCTAGTAGAGAATCTGCTGTTGACTATCTTACTTTAGAAAGGGGAAAGCGAGTAATAAGGTTAAGAAGTTACGATTAAACTGACGACGACAAAACATTAAACTTCACGATTTTTTATGCTGCAGAATCTGCTTCAAGATCGGTGTCTACCTCATTTAGAAGTTGGTTTTCAGCCGGCACATCTTATGTAGTATGTCAGTCCGCTTAATACTTTTTTGGAACCGATCAGCGTTGAATAAACTTCTTGGGGCTGCATCTACGTCTTCAGACTAACAAGGAAAGTCAATTAATTAATTCAATCGGGTCGAGTAATATGTCAATTCCTCATTAACAACAACAGCTGCTATTGACTGTTGAGAATCTGCTACAACATCAACTACAGGTAGATAATAAACTTCAAGCGAGATAACGGCTGCGCACCCTAGTGAACGAGAAAATGGTAGAATACAGAAATTCATTCAAGTCTTCAAGACCGTAACCCAACACAAGCAGAGTCAGTAGTCCACCCAGCAGCGGAAGTCACAGAAGCTAGTGAGCGTAAGGAATTATCCAAAGCTATAAAAGAAACCAGTAATAAACCCTTTCAAGCAGCAGAGTTGACTCAAGTATGACTTACCCCAGCGTAAGGAACAGAAGTAGCACTCGAGGCCTTTGCTTGTTGGGGAAAATATCCTATCTCCTTACCTAGTGGAGTGGAAGTGTCACAAACTGTTGCAAAAAGTCTAAAACATCAATTACTATCTTAAACAACATAAGTTCAAGAACGAGTAACTGAAACATATGACCTTTACGGAGAGTAATCAACTAAAGCTTGAAAGAGTAACAGAGGTACGTTACGAGCGAAAGAAGTAGGCATGTTCCGAGCTAGAAGTAGTATAATTTGACAAGTAAACTGCTAAAGGTAAATAAGATTCGAAATATCAAGCCGAACAGCTACTAAAAGATGTAACTACTGAATCAAAAACTGCCCTATATCTTATGACTACAGTAGAGTGAAATTCTCAACTCTGAATGTAAACTGGATAATCAGCATAGACTAGATAATCAGCTTCAAAGTCAACTAATTAACGAGCAAAAGAAGCATGTGTCGAACAATAAAAAGAAGAATTTGACATAACGAGCAGAATGATGACGTGAGCAAGCAAAATAAGTAAATCGAGAAGATAAGGCTTTCTACCAGTCCTGCTAGCCAAAGCTATGATAGAATATGCTTCCTTTTGGAAGAATAACAAGTCAAAAAAGCTAGCTCTCTTGAATCTAAAGGCCGTAGCAGAAGAAAAGGAAAGTCAAAGAGTCAAAGTTCAAGTGCGAGTTCAAAAAGGAAGTGAAACTCTGGACCCGTATAGCGACCTAGTAGGCCGGTCGTAGCAAGTTGAATATCTCATGAAACAGAATACACTTTGCCGTGCTATTTGAAATCCCTAGCTTCTTATACTCATGTTCGAAAAGAGGAACTTCTACTTTCTCAAGCTGTAACCCTGGTATCGAATATGCTTCAATAGAAAACACTACTAAGGTGTAGAGGCGAGTCAGGTAGAAAATCGTAACATAAGAGTACACTGACTGCTAAAGAGAGCGAGCTTAACATTACCTTTATTCAATGGAAGAACTAGCTGTGGATGCACGGACTGACTGACCTTCTTCTGATGACTGACCTTCTTCCGATCATTAAGCAATGCCAACCACGTTACAAGAATATGTTTCAAGCGAGTGCTATGGCGCGGAAGTCATAGGATACTACAGCTTAGTTAGTGAAAACTAGATAATAATCAGCTTCATCTAATTTCACTAATTGTGTTTTCCGCGTAAGAAACAGAACGATAAAAGGATGATGCGAGCCAGTTTTTAGGTCGTTTTTTGCTATAGATTTCTTCTACACGAGTAGCTTCAATTTACTAATCAGCTTTAGGTGAGTCCTTGCTTATTCGAGTAGAGCATAATACCTTTGTTACTAGAGATTCTTGAAGATTCAAAGCCAACCTTGTTGGAACTAAAGCTGCAAGCGAGTCACTAGTAGTTGAGATAAAGGCCGATGAAGCTAGTGTCAAGCAATAAGAAGTATGCGCTGACTCCCTATTAATAAAGTGACGATTAAGGAATCAAACAAGAATACTGTTGGAAAGACATATCATAAAACAAGTCAATCAAGCTGAGCATAAGTAGGCTTTGGAGCGAGCATAGCCGCCTGCCGAGCGAGACAAGATAATCATAAACAAAAGCCCGAAGAGTGCAATTTGACAGTTTGTTACAATATATTATACACAATCCGCTTAAGCTTACTGAAATTCTTCCTAAGCTATGAATCAAGTGAAAGGAGAAAAGGTAGGCGAGTTGAATCAAGTCAATCAACCGATTCATCAACTACTCCACGAGCAGAAGGCACTTCAGCGCTTACCTCAATTGCTGAAGAAAATAGTTTCTGTCCAACCCGCCTATCTAATCACTTGGCTTTTTCAGATGGTCAAAATGCCACTATTGTGACAAAATCTTCCACAACTAAAGCTACTAATGAAAGAGAAACTCGCTAAGGTCAATATCAAATAACTCAAACATATTCTTGATCAAGCTAGGTTGTTACGAAAAGGTCAAAATCAAAGCTCAGGTTAAACTAAAGCTATTGCACGAGTAACTACAAATCTAGCATATGGATATGAGTTCTTAACTACAGAACGACCAGAAGAGCATACCATTTAGGCTTGAGAACCCTTACTTGTTCTCCACGGAGCGGTGTTAACAATCGATTCACGGTCTGATGCACCCTTCCATTCTAGATAGCAGCGGGGAGCCGTTCCATAAATAGTAAATTCACTAGATCGCTATTCCTTATCTCCTCGTTATCTATCCGTTGGTAATAGTGCCATCTCAGCTTTATTCGTCGTTCTGTATGCTAACCACGCGTTGAAATCGTTGGTGTGGCTATATGTCAAAGCATTGGATGATAGCTTGTAAGAACATTCACATGGCTTTCGACCTAGACTAGACGTGGAACCCCTGCGAGCAGTCAGATCTTGGCCGGCCTTGGATCGGGTGATTCAGTGTAATATTGAAAATGTTTTGGGAGTAGTAAAGGAAAGTCTAACCTCTGCAAAGAAATATGTATTCGCTGTTCCTGGCCTATAATATGATGTATTCGTTTCTTATTACTCCGATACAGGGGCTTCCTCTTTTCTTCTCACTAGGTGGGTGTAATCGCTTTAATAGGTATTCCTTCAAGTAGGTGGTCTAGTTTCTGAGGTCAGACTAGGTAAGCTCCCTGGCATAGTCTTTGCTTAGCACTAAGGCTTGGGAGCAAGTAGGGCGATAGGTATCAAAAATCAAGGAGTATGTCTTATCTTTTCAACCAATGTCTGTTGTTAGGACTAGGTACAGCAACCTATTGCCATTATTTCTTATTCCGCTCTATCGTAAGAAGTAACTTGTGCAAACAATGCTACTGTACTAAGCAATGCGTCTTTCTAGTCCCAAGGAAAAGCCCTATGTCTCCTAATAAAGTACTAACTGTGCGAACTCTCCTAACTCTACTAATAACTCTTCTTTGCTGACCTAGTGCGTTGAACTAAATTAACCAATACCTATTGCTACTCATTAAACAGAAAGGAATACCTACTTGACTTACTTATTCCTCACTGAGTTCAAAGATTAGTTACTCGTCTGTTACGAACGAAAGAACGCGCGTTACTCTACATATGAAAGGAATAGAGCAGCTTCACTTTATTCTTTTGCTTCAGTAGTTGAAACAATTACAATCTCGTAACTAACAACAAGAGTAGTTGACTAATAAACGAATCCAACCCTACCTCCTGCTAGCAAGGGCGCGTTGCATACTCTGCGGGCTTCTCTTTTTCTATTAATTTCACATCATCTTTAGAAGCTCCAGTTCCTTCTGCTCGCTCATACGTTAACTCATTCTTTTCAGTCGATTATCTAGCTTGAGTTGACCATTCTTATCATAAGTAAATCGCTTTCGTGGATGGTAAAGTAACCTTACAAGTAACCTTATTAAGAAATAGCAGCTTAACACTCATTTCCTTACGCTAGGTATAATATTGACCCCCTTGAATCTTTTATTTACTATGTAAAATGCTTACGGGGATCTATCGTTACATCAGTAGTTACTTCTTCATTTAGTTTATTGCTAGGTCCTACTTTATCAACAGTTTGTGTTGCCGGGGAAGTCAGGTATAACTTTTCATTTCCACGTGTCAACCTTGAATCTGTCATTGCAGACCATGCATGCTCAATACATTATACTAATTCTTTTTTCTTTTGATTCCTTACGCTAAGCTTTATTAATAAACCTTGAAGCAGCAGAGTCTCTAGTTTCAATGAGTATAGCTTGAACAGTTTAAGATCTATAAACATTAGTAGTTCGCTCTCCCGTTTACTCGTTAACAGATGAAAGTGATAGAGCTGTGTAATATAGCTATCAGTTTTGTTTTCATTTCGAAGTTGAATACCCCTACTCGCTTTCAACATCTTCTCGGAAAATCAATAGCAGTTGTTGAATCGGTTAAAGGAAAATAAGTTGAATCGGTGGAAGTAGTAACTCGTTCTGTTATTGACTTTGTTGACTTTTTCTTGCTCAACAAAGTGCCGTTATCACCGCCTCATAAAAACAATAGTAAATCGTAGACTTATACCTTGCTGCCTAGTAACCAACCTACCTTTCGCCAGAATATGCTGTTAGTGATTCCTTTCTGAATTTCATACTTTTTCTTTCCTTTTACACTTTGACTTTTCCTATTTGGTAGATTTCTTTCTTTTGAATGGGGTTCCTTATTATACCTTTTCTACTTTACCCGGGAGTCTAGGAATTTCCCCTTTTGAGGAGAGGTTACCCTTATTAGTACTTCTACTGTTCCCTTTGAGAAGTTACGACAGGTGGGATTGCCCCTACGAGGTGGTATTCTACTACTCTTATCAATGCATAAATTAAGGCCCTTTCATCTTTGAAGTAACATTCTTTTTGCCCTTCAGCTCGCGGGGCAGATTTCCTTCACTCTGTTTTGGTAATATTGAATTGGTAACTTTTAGCTTCAAATTCTTTAGTTTCATGCATGCGCTCATGCTTCTTGTTAATTAATTGCTTGAAATAGCGAGTTCTTTCTCGTACCCTTTCTGGTAATATTCTTTTCTAGTTAAGCTTGCTGTACCACCCACCCTTGCAGCATATGTTTTTCTCGCTCGGAATTGAAGTTACTTACCACTGAAGAAAAGATATAAGGGAAGCCCCTTATACCGAAGAACTAAAATACCCACTATCGATGAACTTTTTCTTGTCTCCAAGCAAGGCCTGGACTATTTTGGTTAGTGCACTTCTCAGTTTCCAAGGAGCAATTGAGTAAGATGGTGATTGAAGTTCTTATTTTCCGCTATTATAAGCTTTGTTTGTCGCACCGCACCCTTGGTTTTCATATACCTGTGCTGAGACATCTATTAATGTCACTTTAGAAGAAGGTCTGCTTGCTTCTGTTACTTCTGCTTGCTCGATTGCAGCATCCGTTCGTTGTCTCGCTGGGGGTTACTACTGAGTTTGGGAATCAAAATACCACTCGTTCATGAGTTGACTACTTCAAAGTGAAATAATCTGTATGACTTTCATCTATTATTGCCAGCTGCACTTCCTTTACCTACATAAACTTTTGAAGCTGCTCGGCTTTCTGCGGAACATGTGTAGGTTGACTTTCCTTTAGAAGTTTCTTTATTTGATGGCTTTTATACTAGAGTTCCCTACTCGGCGTAACATCCTACTACACCACCTAGTTACGTTTATCTTTCATAGCTTGAGTTAACAAGCAGATTAGTTGACAAAATATAGCCACTCGAAAGTAAATAGCTTTTTTTTTCTTTTGTTAATTACTCAATAGTTAGAATTACTTGTCATTCTCTGAAGTCAGTAAATAAAATAGCTTATCAGTAATTGTATTGTTACTACGAATATATTTCTTTCAAAGCTCTGTTCGCTTCATACTTTTACGCTGGCTAGGGAGTCCTAATAACTAAGGTCATATGCTGAAGTTTACTTTGATTGATGACTAGAACTTGCTACTACTCGCTTCACGCTCGCTGGTTCTGTTGTCTAATCTATTTGAGTACTTAGGTCATTCGCTTGTAATTGATTGACTCGTTACATAGTTACTTGCTCGTTCGGGTATAATCGTTAGAATAGTAAGTTGAATCGTAAACTAATGTATCTTTCGTAGTTGCTGGGGGAATTTCAATTCTTGCGGTTGACTTTCTTAGTTATTTTCTAGAACTTGATTCGTGTAAGTCATCAATAGATAAGTTATTTTCTTCTTCTTACTCGCCTCCACTCTCTTCTGTTCCTTACGCTTGCTCGGGTAAGACTTGCTTTTGAATTAAACAAGTAACAGCGCCTATGTATGCTCGAAAGCCTAGCCTAACTCAAATTAGTGTTTTCTACTTCAGAGACTTCTAAGCCGCTTATCTAGAATCTTTGGTGGGTTGTTGGGCGCAGACTACTTAGAAGTTTGATACACTATAAAGCAGTGTTTCTTCTTTTCTTTCATAACCTTAGCTAGAGGTGTAAGCGATTGACTAAGCAGTATACACATTTCAAGAAGGTAATATCTTAGCTTCATACACATAAACTCATATAGCCGGGGTGGACTACTTGTGAAACTGTTTGGGTCACGTACCCTAGTGAATTACATGTTATTACTTGTGCAAGGGTCTCTAAAGCCTAAGCCTACTATGCTCGCTCGATAGGTGAATAATCATACTTCACTGTTTTCACACTGCCTGCTGCGTTTATTAGATATTAAATTCAACTGGGGTATCTATCTTTTATTCATTCGATTCTGCAGATGATATAGTTTTTCTTACTTATTTTATTAGACTGGCGAGGGCTTCGCGCCTTTCTTTTTCTTTTTTTCATTGGTTTTTCTCTTTCCTCGTCTGTTTGAATAGAGGAGTTGGTTTGCTCTTCCTAACGTAGGTAGCAGCAGATTTTCCTACTACTGGAAGAAAGAAGCCCAAATAAATGGGTGTTCGGAGCTGCATTACCGGATTGCCTTCCTTCCTTACTTCTGTCACTTGTCACTGGCACTTCTCTTTCTCTCTTCGATGCCGTCTGCGGAAGATCGGTTGCTGTCAGTGAACTTCAGGTTTGATACTAGTGAAATCAATACTTCGATCGAATCTCGCTCCTGTCCCTCCCCTTTATGCCCTTTTTGGAATGATCGGGTTTCAGGTTTCTGTGTTACCCCCCCTTTTCGTCTTCCTTTGCCTTAGCGGTAACCTCCTTCTCTTTGAACTGCTGAAACAAACGAAACAATCTCCTCTGCGAAAACACCTATTATCGTTCTTGATAGATTTCCGTCGTCCGGAGCAATTGTTTAAGTCGTCAAGCAAGTAGCTGTAGAACCGAATCGTCTGACTCACAGCAAATCTTTCATATGTAGAGATCAATCTAGTCAAAAAGTTCATTACCTGGACATCTGGATAAGACAAGCTTTTGTGTGTACCGCCGGCATCTGCTATAATGAAGAGAGGAGTAATGTCGATCTGAGTGAGAAAAAGGAAATGAAATGGCTTTACAAAACACAGGCTAGCGGGAGGGCAAGAGCGCTATAAGAGGTAGTATTTAGGGTCAAAGGATAAAGAAAGCTCCGAAGGAAGCAATTCGTTTTTTTCTTAGTGCTCGGACAAGCTTAGAAGTCCTTAGCCAAGGAAGGGATACACTCGAACTACGTGAAAAACTTCTTTCTTATCCATGTATAAGTGACTGGCTCATAGCGAAAGATCAACTTAACTGCCTTGTCTGCCCAGGGCTGCTTAACTGGATACATATGAGCTTAACAAATATTTGCCTCCTTGCCGCAAAAATACGCTTTAGGAGTACAGGGCACTATTTTGAAGTATTAAATACCGATCAAAGCAATGGCAGTGGCCCAACCAGGATAAAGACTCATCTAACTAAAGTAGGACAATAGTTGTAAGAAAGCAGCCTTACAGACTAGGATTATACTATCAAAAGAGTAAAGTGGTTAGGGGAGCCTCCTGCCACATAAGGGGAGTCGGGTCCCGGCACGTGAAGTAAACTCACTGCTTGAAAGCAGTTGCTATTGCACGACAGAAAGATGTAGTCGAGTGTACCTTTGAAATCAAGCGTGCAGTTTGTGAACTCTGGCTCCACTCCATTTGCTCCATATAAGCTGTACAATTAACTAGGTGCCACCTAAAACTGAGAAAGAAAAAGGAGAAGAGCCAAGTGTTTGTAACTTTTCAGCAATGGAAGACCCAGCAAACGGTAAAGAAAATGTTTAGGTTGAGGCACTGCGGAATTGTTTGATTTTTGGTTGAATGACGGAATTGCTCGGCATCGAACGGTTGTTGTAACTCCAGGGTGGCTGAACGGATTCACCGGACGCTACTTGAGAAGGCTCGGTGCATTCTCTCTAATGCGGGTTGGTTGGGGGAAGGAGTTTTGGGCGGAAGCCATTAACACCGCTTGCTGATTGGTGAATCGATCTCATAACACATCCATCGAGTGCAAGACACCCACCCGAGCGAGGAGAATTCCTCTCCCCTTTACCGAGAAAGTTCCGGTCCTTCTGCTTTTTGTGATTACGGAGAGGTCGGCGAATCGGATCTCCTCTTTCTTAGCCTTTACGAGTTGGTTATACTGCGAGGCCGGCTCCATACGAGGAGTATCTCTTATCTAGTAGCCTATTCCCAACAAGCTTCGCTTCACTCTCCTAGAAAAGGCTTATCTCGAGATTAAGAGGCGGGTTCGTACCTCCTCGGATATCGGGTTTCGATAGCTAGTGAAAGTTCCGCAGTTCGGGCTTCGAAGAATTGGATAGGTGGAGTCAGAACGCTTCTTAACCTCTATAGCATCAGTCAGCTCTCTAGCATCAGTGAGAAGAACCAACGCCTTTGAAATACCATACCCTACTGCAAACGCATCCTATCCAACTGTTTCGGAAGTGAAGCCAGCAACTAGACCAGAAATGGAATTCTTAGAACCAGAGTGTAAGGTCAGTGATTAGAGCCAACCATCAGATACCGACTTCAGAGACTATATTCCTTCCCACTCGACACTCGACTGAATTCAAGAAACTGCAACTTTCACTTCAGCTTCTGTACCGCCCGATCAGATAGGATTTGACAAACAAAGCAGTTCTTCCCGATCAGATACGATTTGACGAGCACTTGACCGGGTGTTAAGACCAAAGTAAGCTGCTGCCCTTACTAAGTGGGCTTCTGCCTCTAGAAGAAGAAGTCAGTGGTCTGATTTGGTCACTTCATTAGTTTCATAAGCATCAGTGAGATTTGGATATTGAGTTTTCGAGCACTTCACTTCACGAAAAGATAGCTAGTAAATTCGAAGAGAGCTTTGCCAAGAGTAGGACAGCTTCGCTTCTAAATAAAGAATAAAGAGTAGTTCGCGTTTACGTACCCTCGAGTACACAAAGTAGCATAAGATCTGAAAATCTCCTGCATCTTGGGAAAAAAGGGCGCCGAATCATCATCCGGGGCTGCAGCTCTCAACTGCTCCCTGACTGGCTGATCAGAATCATGTAACTGAACCCTCTTAATGAATAGAGTAAGAAGAAAGACAAAACAATATCAAGCGACATACCCATAGAAGATGGCTCAAAATACGGCCGGGTTGTTCTGAAAGAGAGGTCCTGAGCATCAACCTCAAAGTGCTGGGCTGCGTTTGTCTTTTGATGACCTGTTGACTGGACGAGCTGCACCAATTTTTCTGTTATCTCTGTCATCGGCGGGCGGAACTCGGGCAACTGCTGCATTGAAGACAGAGACATCATAAGTTATGATTGCGGAAAAATGCGCTCAAATCCATTAGGTCAAAGCGTAAAGCATTAGGATTGCAGTAACTCTATATATTTTCAGCTACGATGCTTGTCAATTTAATATTTAGCACATTCCGAGAAATTGGGAATACCCACATGCACACTTAGTGTTCCAACTTGACATCTATCTAGCATGGTTTCAAAGTTCAAAGCAACGCGCATCAGAAAAGAGAACGAAGAATCCAGAGTTCAGAACTACCCGGAGGCAAAGCAAGATGCTGTCGGCTAATGCAGAGGTAGCTTTAGATGGCACGGAGCTCCGGATTCTTGGATAAGGTATTTTTTCCAAACAAGGTCGTGGAGACGAGAAGATACCCAATTAACTGGAAACTGCTCGTTGTGCCTTCCTTCTGAAACTGAAGAGACAGAGAGGTTCAATTTGGCTGAAACTTTGGTACAAGAGTGTGTGGATACTTACCTGTCAAAAGCCTTTTGCCCAGTTAATAGCTCAAGCAAAATCACTCCAAAGCTGTAAATATGAGCTTTGATCTTATCTGCTCCTGGGCTGATATCGGGGTAAGCATAGCCTTTAGCACCACTGGGAACTTCTGAATCCTGCTTTTCAGGTGAGGAATTGTTAACGATCAACAAATCAAGTTCAAAGAACTCTATTTTTGGTGCATTTTCGAAGTACTCAAAATAGAGTTTGCAGAGAAATAGAAAGAGCAACCTCTTATTCAAACTCAACTAGAAACTGCATCAGTTTCTCTTGCATAACATGTGTATAACATGGAATACACTATGTCAAAATAGGCTGCTGAGAAATCAGTGTTACCTACGCACGGGCGCACATGTAGACACCGACGTGAATCCAAGTGTTCGATACGGCAAGCCGAAAAAAGAGAACTCGGGGACACTCACAGGGGTTGAAAATATTGGCAAAATCGGGCAAATTCAGCAAATGTTATGCAAAAACTGCCAAAATCTCATATATACGAGGCGTTCCGTCTAGTTTTGAGTTGGAATGAGAAATGCAAAACCAAAATCAAAGAATCAAGGCAGGTAGGTAAGGGAACCTTGCTTGCTTTAGGGCTCTCTTTCACCGTTGACAGACATGGTTCAACGTGACAGGTACGGTTCCTCAATCAATAGATGACTCAAGGTTTTTTTCTATCTGGTATGGCTGAGCTTCCCCCAAAGAAGCCACCTCTGCCTGAGGGAGGGGTCACCGAACGAGCGTGATGAGCAGACTCCAGCGATATCCAACGGGATTTCAGACAACTCTTGCTAACGCCTTCTATTCAAAAAGAACTTAACTCGTTTACGAGGGGAACTTCAACTCCTTGCCTACAAATCTTGGTGGTGAAGCGACTTACTGGAAAAAGGATGGACTCTATCAAGCTAGAAAGACTAGCAGGGAGGATGGAACGGATAGTAGGGCCGTAGCAATAGAAGTAAAACAACCAATGGCTGCAAGCCAAGGGCAACCTTGAAATTCAACACACAAAGCTATAACATTGGACACCGCTACTGAGCGTACTGGCTCCTTTTGAAAGGAAAGACTGGCTATCTGCTTGCTTATCAATGAAAAGAAGCGGGAAGAAAGTTAACAAGCTTAGTTCCTGGCTTAGGCTTCACCGCCTAGCTTCATGAATGCGGAGGTATCGGCGAAAGCATTAATTCGATTCTTGAACCTTCTACGCGAGCTACATATTATCTTTGAAAAGGTACGTCTCACCTGGGGCGAATTGACTATCTTTCACAGCGGCCCCTACCGTGCTTTGACCATGTCTGACTTCTGACTTGCTTCTACGATGTCCATGAGATTTCCAATGATCATTCATTTGAACTATGTTTTCAATTCTCTCTGAAATTCTCTATTTTGCTTTTTAATAGACCTTGCGAACTCAACATTCCCAATTAGATTAGAATGGAAGCAATCCTTAGACTAAGAATCAGGTGCTGACTTTCACAGCCTTTGAAGAAGGTAGTCTTTCATAATCAGTCCTAGGGTTACCGAATGAAGATCTACATCTATATTGGCCCACCCCCCTCTCTTTTCTGCTTGGTAGGAACTAAAGGCTCTCTTTTCAAAGTGCCAGGATTGAAGAGGGAATAGAGCTTTTCAAATGAAAGAAAATACTGACTTATTGGCGTGGCCTGTGATTGTGAAGCTGACTGGAAGGGACACCAAGGGCCTCCCCACTTATTAGACTTTCTTGCCCAGTGAGTAACGTATAATGTGTAGAACCCAAAAACGCTTAGACTTTTTTCTAGATTACCCTGGTTCCTTCATTACTAAAATAAAGTGGAATCTTACTCACTAGGTGCGTGCGAGTGCTTTGGTTCAAAGCGGTGGGCCCCTTGTAAGGTTGGCTGTAGCTCTAGTTCGGCTAGCGTGATATATAAACATAGGAAGCAGCAATTAGTGAGAGTCGGTTGCTTTTTTCTTGCTTGAGTCGATGGTGAACAGATCATTTTTTGGAAGGATAGCAGGATTGGGGAGTTTCTCGCTTTTGGTTCGTAACGGGCCTTTGAAAGCCGAGTACAAGGGAGTTTCTGCCCGAAGACTACTACCCTTTTCCTTACAACCCCTCATAGTACTCCCCTTTTCCTTGCTTTGTTTCCTTATGTCCTTACCTTACTTTGTATGTACCTTACCTTTGCTTATATCATTTATGATAAGCAAATCGATGGATTAAAAGGAAGAAATTGATGAAAAAACAGACCGGAATAGATCAAATTATTGAGCAACTGTTACAGTACAGCAGGGATCATACAACCTTCAGTTAGTCCTTATGCATCTCCTGTTCTACTGGTTAAGAAAAAGGACAATACTTGGAGGCTTTGTGTAGATTATAGACAGCTAAACATACAGACCATCAAAAACAAGTTTCCTATACCCAGCGAGTGGAACGGAAGTGGAGCGAGCCAAAAGAGCGGGCAACTACGGCATGTTGCGAGCGAAAAGAGCAACCGTCAAGACTTAATAGAATATTCCAACTCAATAATATTTTGGGAATATATCAGGAAAGAGTTCCACCTAGTGCTTCATCCGTGTTGCGCCCCTAAGCGTATTTAGCCCCAGAAGAGATCCACGTGTTAGCTCTCTCGTTTTCAGACCTGGGAGACAAAGAAAGAAATTGCTGACTATTTGAATGCTGACCTCTTTCACTCCTGCATTAACTCAAAAAAGTCCTCAATCTGATTATTAGAGCAAGCCTTATATTCTACTGCTAATTCATTCATTCTTACTGTGCATTAAGTGGTAAAGAGATTGCCCTAGGAATTCAATTCTTCCCAAAGAAAGGCATCATAGACTGGAATATCAACGCTTAATAGTTCAAATCAAGGCATAATAAAGCTCTTTGAGTTGCTATGGGCTGTAACCTTCTTTCCCACAAGAGATCCCTTCGGCTTCATATTCAAAATATTAGGTGAAACAAGATTAAGAATCACATAGAAAGGTTGAGCTCTAAAAACCGCTATGGCAGGGACTAGCTGGCTACCTTCCTACTTACTACTTGCTAGCTTTCCTTCAACCAAGTCTTAAACGATGGAATGGAGGGCTATCCATCTCCGTACTAGTCATGATTCGAGAGCGAGCGGAATACTTGTAGCGAACTGGTTTCAGTCAATTGCCACAATTGCTAGATCTTTCTTTTCTCGCTCGACTTTTGTACTATTAAAGTATGGCAGAAGAACGTTATGGACTGAGACGGCAACAATACTTCCACAATGTTGATTATTCCTTCTTCTCCTTTGACTTCGATTCTCCCTTCCTGGATAATAGTAGAGAACTACTGGCCTTGGTCTCCACGCTAGCACTGACCTGGTCACCCAGCACTCCTTTCCAACCAAAGGAGCTGAAAAAGTGTAGGCGAGAGGAGCGAAGTGAGCCAATAAAGTAAGTAAAGAAGCTAGGCCGAGAACCAGTAGCCGAAGCTATTGAGAAAATTCTAGCTCGTGAGAAGATAAGAAGTACCATTCTAAAGTCAGGAGTTCCTGATCAACCCGAGGTCGTATAAAGAAAAAATGAAATCCCCGGGCTAAATCCCTGGGCAAAGAAAAGAGAAGAAGCTTGAGCGTTGAGGTCGTTTGAAGGAAGCTTGCTATGGTCGAGTCCGGCCGAGGAAGGGCGTTAGATATGTTATTAGCCAATGCATCTGGATAGGTTGTTTTAGCTAGCTAGGCATTTGCTTTTGATTTTGTCTTTTTGACATTTTCTCATCAACGAAAAAAGAAACTGAACTCTTTCTTCTATTATTAAATAGAAAAGAGCGGAAGGAAACGGAGATTAAGTCCCAGCTACTGAAACTCTGAAGTGGTACTAGCGTAAATTCACGCATTTTAGCTCGTAAGTGAGCATCGACTTCCATAACAATCCTGGGAATAGTTCAATCAAAGCATTCCAGGATCACAAACATTGCTATAGAAGCATCGAGTATTTTATGAATGAAAGAAAGAATCCAATCCTCCGAGTATGGCCAAGCCCCTTCGTTCCTTTACTGTCTGGTCACAACCCTCTTTCTTAGCATCTTTCTGTATCGTTGAGACAGACTGGCTACTTGCTTGAACCCGAGGGACTTCTCGGACTGACTGCATGTTACTAAGCATTTCTACTCGTTCTATGCTTCAGACTCTTTATTCCAAGCGTTAGGAAATCCCTTCTTATTCCGAACGCTATGTTGAGTCTTTTAAGGCAGACGATCCTGCTCTTCGCACTGGAGAGCTGGTAAACATTTACGTCTTTCTTCGATTAGGAATTCGCTATCTCATAGGAATGTTAAGAATGAAAGAGTTGAATCTATACTCGGTGCTAACACACTCCACTATATATGTGAAATGCTCACTTCTAACAAGAGCAATTCCTGCTGGGGTACCTGATAGAAAAAGCGGTCAAGTTCACACTTTCCTCACACTAAGCCACTTGGATGGTCAAGTTGGTGTGCAAAGAGGAAAACGAAAACCAAAATCCCGTCCGTGAGAACACTTTCTAGCTGAAAAGAGTGCTCTTAACAAGAAAGCATGCAACGATTCCAGTTCTCGCGATCCATAGACACAGAGGAAGCTACCTGCCTCCCCTTTACCAATTCTCAATGTGGCTTACTCACTACTTTAGAGCGCTGCTCGAGAACGTTTTGAGCCTAATTTCTCTTCTTCTATCCAACATATTATTGCTGGGCGGAACCATGCTGAGCAAGCTGTACCAAATTCTATATACCCTGGTCATCCAAGCAACCCCCTTCCCATTTTCTTCGTCTCGACTTTCTCTACCTTCATAAGTAGTTATGAGAAGCCAAGCCGTATGATTCGGTACGTATAACCGGCTCTCAGACCACTGATGGTGGTGCTCTTTTACTAGAAGAAGATCTGACTTAGTAGGGTAGGAATTTCGAGTGAAAGTCCTAAAAAATGCAACACTGAAGGAATGTGTCTTCCCATCGTTAACTGAGGAATCACCTTATCTTAAGAGCCCTCTCTTTGATCCCTTTGAGGTGAAAAATGAGAGGAAGGCACGAGTGCTACAGGCCTGTCAGTATAGTGGTCGAGATTTGATAAGCAAAGCCCTTTCTTATTTACTGGAGAAGTGGATTGCAAAGCATTTTTTCGGGTTTTTAGGTTTCGTAGTTGTTTTCTTGCTTTCTTACTTTTCCCTTTCATGCTGGAAATGTAGGCAACTCTGGTCTTTCGATCTAACTTGCTATTCTGATGTCTAGATCTTTCAATTACCCGCATTGCAAGTTCACTCTGGTAAACTGGAAGGGGAGCGTGAGATGACTTTAGGTTTTGTTGATTTCTGAATTTCGGAATTGACCTTAAAGTAAAGAATAGAATTCCTTATTGACAAGGACATCCTTTTCCACTGGCTGGGGAAAGAGTTTGAAACAAACTGGTTGCCAGCAAATAGCACTGCACGCTTTTCAATGCACTCTGACTCCACTTCAGATACAAGGCCGCAGGACTGAACTCCTTTTTATGCTTTATTGTCCTTTTTTGCAAATAATGACACTGAGGTACTTTCTTTATGAGGGATCTCTTGTGTTTCATCATTGATTTTGATACGGCTGATATAAGAACCACAACAGACATCAATAATTACCAGGATCTGTATATATAATTGCTTATTAACGGAGCCATCACACAATGCCGTTTTCCATATTTCTCAGACAATCGAACCTTAATGCATTGATTTTCTATAGCAATATCATGTGTATGAAACGAGCGGTCCGGTAACTTTATTCTTTCTACAGCCCAACACTACTCATGAACCGAAGGTCTGCTCATTCAATCTGAACATGCGAACTCAACATATAGAAAGAGTAGTGCACTCAACCTTTTGGTTATTATCCCTATAAGTAATAAAACAAAGAACATCATGCTGCAGAAAACACACCATTTCCAGACTAGTTCGATTACTGATTTGAAGGAAGGCTCTGTTTTCATAGTTAGCTAATAGGAGCTGACTCATTCTTCCCTCCGGGTTGGAAAGTCTCTGATTCAGTCTGATCTCTGTCATTCGATTCGACCACTCCAAACTTCAGATCTATTATGTAGATCGCGAGTTCGCTCATAAAAAACCAAATTTCCGCAGTAGTTGAAACATATTGGGTTTTTCATTTCATCAAATAGCAAACACTTGCTCACTGCTTTCAAGAAGTGCGCTGAAGATAGCACTGATTTTGGTTGAGCTCTCTTAGAGTGGAAGGCTCGTGATCTGCTTACACGTCCTGGTCTGATTCGTTCTCCGGTGATCGCCAACCAATATGATTTTCTTCATTGGTGAACAATTTCATAGATAGAGAGGACAGAAGTGCAATTCGTTCAATTAGTTAGGGCAATAGAAAATTCCTGCTAGCCCGTAGCGTTGAAAGACGAGCTTGCATCGAGAGGAGCAGCGTCCTTCAGAGTTAGACCGGCAATCCCTAGTGGAACACTTTGACCTAGCACTTCCCAGTTCCTGTGGTTGTAGAAAGCACCTTTCCTAGCAGATAAGGGTAAAGCTCTGAAAGCTCATACTTGTGGAAGCGAGAATATCATGTGATTTTCTAGTACAGCTGCGTTTCATTTCTCCAGGAGGTCATCGGCGGAAACATACATGACTTCAGTGTTGAAGCTGACTGAGTTGACACGCAGGACACTGACAACATGCATGTGTTAAGCATATCACTAGCGAACACTATAGGAATTGGTTTGTCTTCATAGACTTCCCCAGTAATTGGCCGAATACGCCGCCTACTCCACGGACTTCTCGTTAGGCTAGGATTAGTCCATATGCCAGTTAGAAGATTCAAGGTAGGAAGAGTCAGATTAGTGGCTCTATCTGCTGTCTCAAGAGCTCAAGTGCTGTTAGAACTCTTGGTTAGAGTATCCTAGCAGTAAAGGAAGAATCAAACCAAGTAACAAGATTGCTAGCTCGTTTCTAGCTTTTATGTCTAGTATCTCTTGTTTTCTGCTATCAGATTGTAAAGTAAGGAATCAGAATACAGGGCTGTCTTAGTCGTATCCTCTTTTGTATCATTCTGATTTCTAGCTAGAAGGTTGAAGTGCGGAAAGCAGGCTTGAAAGCGAGATAGTAGTTTCCGTAGCTCTAATTGCAGTTGTAAATTATTCTTACCAGATAGAAATCTGTCGTATCGATAGTATGAATCCGAGTTAGCAGTTTGACTTCTCGCAGCTTCCGCCTTTGCTTCTACAGTTTGAAGTGAAGCCATAAGAATACGAGTAGGATAGAAGAAGTGGTGCTTGCTTTGTAGCTTCGCTTACTTTATCGTATCCTCTTCCGCTTGCTTAGGCGTTTCACGAGCATGAATTCGAGATATAAGTTTGAAAGTCAGCTTGGCGTATCAAAGCGAGCTCATTGTAGTTAGCAGATCCAAAGACAGATATAAGTTTGAAAGTCAGGAAGTAGGTTGCTCATTTCCATAGTGCTTTTTACCAAGTAAGTAATCTGAGGAAATCAGATAGAAAGCAGACAAAAAGATCGATAGCTAGAACCTAGATCAAATGCGTAGGATAGGTGAGCCTATCTTTACAAAGCGGAAGGATCGTACCCAATCCGCTACAGGTACGAAACCAAGGGTACGAAAGGATAGCTATTCAAAGCATTATACAAATGGGGCACTAGAAGAAGGGGGAAGAAATCAGTCATAGCTTGACATTTCTTTATTCAATCAGTAAAGTCACGGAATAGTCTAGGAGTATGTGTTATAGACACGATATGATAGCTACTAAGAATCGAAAGAGCTTTCTTGAGTAGTAGGACTAGGTGAGTAGCAGAGATAGCCGGAATAGCAACTAGGTGTTGTATAGGCTTTTTAGCCGCAGCAGTAAGTAGTTTAGGTAGAAGTCACCAATAGTAGGTAAGGTAGTAGCCAAGCAAATCAAAGTCGGAACATTTCTACGCTTATCCATCACTGAAACCAACAGGCCTGGCCTAGTTGGACAGTTTGAGTTGCTTATAGTGTGCCGCTTATGGGGGCAGAGCTAAAGAGGTTTTGAACATGCAGAGCCATAAGCCTGGCGGCTTCCAAAAGTCTTGTATTGCAAACATCATGTTAAGACCTAAACTAGGTATTGAGTAAAAAGCTAAGTCAAAATCAGTACCTGACACAAGCAGCACACATTTTGGTTCATTGAAACTAGAGTAGCAACTGATCATTAGGCAATCACTCTGAGGAGCAACTCTCAACAACTCATCAAGTATTGTCATTTCGCAAATGCTTTCTCGAGTTTCATTTATGTCCCCACCAGTCAATTAGAAAGTTCATAACTGACATGACATGCTATGTAACAAATAATTAAGCGGGAGCGATTCCGCTGCTAAGGGTCATCAATCAACAATTATAGGGGGTTTTCCAGATGAAGCCAGTCAAAACCTTGGCCTTGGAGTCTCCGATACAATGGCAGGTCGCTTTCACCGGCGGCGAGTGTGCATCTTTTCCAGTTCTTGTTTTGTTGGGCCGGCCACTATCATAAGGATTTCGGTGATACATACATTGGCCGTAAAGAAATTCATAAGCTCCACCAATGGTTTCGTCCGGCTTCCATTTGAGAGTTGAGCGATCAAAGGACCACGCCAACCATTATTTTATTCTTCCACATCTGCCTCAGTTAAGACGACGGGAGAAGTACGTCGGATGAAAGTCACCATCTCCTCATCCCCCGAAATGTACATTCTGGAGGCAAGCGTGGCCAGAGCGTTTCGATGGCGGTTTCACGTCCTTGGTTGCTTAGTAAATCGAAGATTGTGGAATAAAAAGGGCGACCTAATAGCTTAAACGCGGGACTCAATTGACATTCTTCAAGGCAAATTATCCTTCTGTTTGCTTTCCAGGTTTTGGAGGTTACACGGTCTAAGGCCCGGATGGCATAGTTGACTTGATCGCGCCCTTCCCTTTCCCATAGAAAATCAGCAGGCAATACGGATTTTCTATGGGAAAGGCCTCCCTTTAACAGTGAAATCGCTCCTTCCAGGTATATCGGATCCTTGTTCTTCTCTCGCACTTGGGACTTGATTTCTTCAACGTTAAGTTCGCTAGTTTGATCTCTCGAATCTATGCTTTCAACTTATCCAGCGGACGGACCTCCGTCCTTGTTCTAGTGTCCATTCCGTGTCTTCTTGTTAAGAGAAGCCTTCATATCCGTGTACCTGCTTTCTATATTTTGGTGACGGTTCACAAGGTTTTTCGGAATAGGTAAAGTAGGTTGAAAAGGAAGGCAGGTATAGGCTGTCACAAATAGGTAAACAACTGGTATGCATGAAAGAGAAGGTTTTTATGCCTGGTCAAGTAGGTTTCTTAGAGCTCGCTAGATAAGGAAAGTTGTTGTTGTTGCTGCTGCTGATGCAACTTATTATTCTCTAGACCTGTATAGTAGTATCTCATTCTTTTCTGTAAACTCATGCCTTTTTGCGTTTTTTCAATATATGCTTGGCATTGACGTACAACCACAGTCAAGTGGGCTACTCTTTTCTCAGCAGCAATACATTATGGATCTACTGAATAGAAGAACCAATATGATCACTGCCAAGCCTGCACCTACACCTATGTCTGCCAGCGTCAAATCCCAAGTTTCCCCTTTCAGGGATTTGGAGATAAGTCAGAAGGAAGATCGACTTTTTTTTATGAGTCAAAACAAGGGTCGAGCCCTTGTCTTCATTTATTTCCTTCACAGAAATATAAAGAACCATGCGCCTAATCCGATCCGCTCTTACAGATAGAGATCCGCGTCTATAGACGGCCCGCCCGGCGTACAGCCCCACTTTTCTCAACTAAAAAGGAGATCCTCCTAAACAACCTGGTATGTCTGTTTTTTTCGCACCTATACATTGTTATGCTTTTCCACATCGGGATCATAAAAGCAACGAGGGAGGGACAATAGTGAAAGCTGTAGTGCCGGGTAACTATAGGCAGGCTAGGAAGATAGGCTAATATTCATAGGCAAGGCAAGTGGGCCCTCGGGAAGAAAGTGTATATTTGGAATTCCATTGAGGACAAAGAGTTGGGAAAGAGAAGTGAGTAGGAAAAATCGGAGGTTATATTAGTGGCTTCTTTTTTCAAAGCACTTGTCCTCTTGGTACCGGTATATAAACAACATCATTTAGAGCTTGCTTGGCAAAATTGGAAACTTTCGACAATCTCACAGCAGACCTGAATCCGCCTGGCGAAAGAAAAGAACACAAGCTATTCGTCACGAATAAGAAATATCGCTGGTAGAGACCGGCATAAGGAGAGAGGAACACAATAAAGTACTATTGATCTGGGTAGATAGATCGGAGAATCGTCTTTAGCAACTGTATTTCCTGATCTTTTTGAGATGTCTGTATGCAACTTTTCTCGAGGTGTCATGTTGAATTTCGAAGAGTGCTCGCGGGTCACTTACACAAGGAATGGCATCTCATTTCTCCAGAGAAGGGCATAGAACGAATAGGAGAGCTGTACTCTCAGAGCTTTTTTGCAATAACGAAAATGGGTCTTCCGTGGGTTTCCCTTAAAACAACTATTAAGAACTCTCAAGACCGAGAACGCATCTCTCAACGGCTGGCCGGCTGTCTATTTGATAGGTCTAAGCATTGTTGTTGACCTTTCTCCTTCCGGATGGGTTACCTTTTGCTCTGACAAGCAGACGAAACTTTCTTGTACGCTGCTAGGTGTCAAACTACTCAGCAAGGCTAGTGTTGTCAAGCAGCAGGCATAACGATTCCGACCTGACCAAATTGATGCTTTCTTTATTATTGTATATCGTTCCATTGGCAAGCAATCACAAATATGTTCTGTGGCTTGAGAGCAAGAAATGAGAGGTTGTCTGCTTCTTGGCCTGCACATAAATCACCCGGTCCTGATGGCTTCAAAGGCGAATTCGAAAATACTTGAAAAAATCTACCGCTGCGCGCCTTAGGATCGAATTGGGGAAAGAAGAAAGGGAAAGAAGTCGGTAGCATATTGGAATTGACGACTTGCCCCCCAATCAAAGAAGAAACACATGACTCATTGTTTCACTCCCTCTCATTGCTTTGTTTACTCTTCTACCATCTTGATCTGGACGGACATCCTATACTTCTTGTGAGGAACCCATTCCAACAGAGGGGTGACCGGATCATCATTTGAAAGGGAAGCTCTTCGAGACAAGCTATCTCTCCATTTGCCTGCCTTTTCATTTACCTCGTATCTCTTACTTATATTCTAGCGCGCCAGAAGGTGAAGGAGCGAGCCCATAAGAAAGTAAGGGAGCAATCCCCACCCACTCAGGGCAAAGGAATGGAACTCAGTAGATAGGTCAATGTAAAGATACTTCGGTGAGCTAGTTATCTTCGTGTCAACGCTCCGCGCCTAACCATTTCGTTGGGGTTTGGACCAATATAAAACATATGCTTGCTAAAGAATCAACTAACCATGCAGAGAGAATAGTCAAAACATATCAATAGAATCATGGATGGCAAAAAGGCACCTACCTCCTGAGAGACGGAAAGCCTTTATTTAATGCCTTGATATGGGCATGCATGCTAATAAGGTGATTTCTCTATTATCAATGAACGCTGGATTGCTCTCACTGAGTAGTACTTTCCGGGCTTCCCGCGTGGGTGGCATGACACAGGTTAAGGAAGTCTATAGAAAAGGTTGGTTGCTAGAAATGTAGGGGACTTATTATTGCACGGAAGAACAGAACAACATAATGAACGAACCTATTGAAAATAAAGTACAGCTACTCAAATATGGATGGTAGAGCTTGCGACTACTAGGCAAGAAAGAGCAGACTTCATGAACCAACACTCATGAAAGATTGGGCTGGGCGGAAAAATAGTACAAAGCATGAGCTAGGGCTAGTTCATCTACTGAGTGAGAAGTAGAGTACGAAGTAAGCACTAGGGTAGGGCAGCACTGGTTTATGCATAATAGCTAGCAAAGGTATGGAGGCTAAGTCACGAATATTTTCGATGTCATAGCAGCATATCAAAATGGGTGTGTAGTATGCATCTGCACGGGAGGGGTATGTATTGAAAGATGCGTAATAAAAAGCCGAAGCATTTGGTAGCTTTGCCAGAGCACAGGATAGAACATAGTAAAAAGCACGGCTGGCTAGTAGAGTTCTTGTCGTTTATCAAGCTAGTGCTGAAGCTTCTGTTTTCACTTCAGGCTTCTGTCCCTGCTAACAAAGCTTCTGACCCGCTTGTCCGAGACAGGCGGATGTGAGACCGGCAACGGAAACGTTCAGAAGAGCACAGGCAACAGATATCGCCTAGAGCTTAACTAGAAAAATTCCAACTGCAAAACAAGACTTTGTTCAATTCCAGTTACAAACTTAGTCAAAAAAAAATCCAATATGTCTGTATCGAAAAGGAGAAAGCATTGCTGTTCTGGCCAACTCAAATAATAAAAGAAAGAGCGCTGCTGACCGACCGGACGAGTGACTTTCTATCATCGATTGGACCAGATTTTCTACTGAAACAAATCGCTTCGCCCCTGAAATCTAACAATGAAAAACTGAACTGAACTGAGCTAGCTATCCTTTCTGTGACGAGGACAGGCAACGGAGTCGCCACTAGAAATATACCATCGCTTCGCCCCTGCGGCCTGTTCTCGTGAATAAAAAGCTGAGTCTTTTCTTGGCTATAGGGCGCTGACAGTTGGTAGGGCAACAGATTAGTCATCAAGTAGAGCTTTGGGACAAGAATAGGTTGAATATATAGTGACGTGTTTTTTCTACGTTCCTATCATATAACTAAACTAGGTCACTCTACTCCCCGGCAATCATAAGAGTTGCTTTCTTTAATGCCTGCCGCTACGCGCCTTCTTTCTTGAGGTGGTCCAGTCATGTCATTAGCTTCAAACTTATCTAATCTAAAGATAGGACGAAACTCCAGAGAGAGGCAAGCAAGCCTTGTTCATAGCTCTTACTAACCTAACTCGTATTTTCTTTCATAAGCCAGTGAGTTACTACGCCATGTGTAGAACGCTTATCACTTGAAAGCGCATTTTTCTTGGTTCACTTGTGACAAGAGAAGTTCGGCTCTTCGAGATAGCCATTGTTTTAACCGCTGCGCGCCTTGTGCCCGTCTTCAACCGCAGTTGGTTCATAAACGAGTGCACAGCATCTTGAAGCCATTAATCTAGCAGTCCTTGGCGGCCTTATCGAAACATCTGTTAATGTTGTATTTCTAAATATCATAAATAGTTGTTTTTGAACTGTCAAGACTGAGTTGTAGGAAACCTCAATCGAGAGCATCCTGCGGCCTCAATTAATCTTGTTCTTTCACCATGTCTACCGTAAGTATGGAGGTTCGATACTTATCAGGGGTCAAGATATGCTTTTCATTGGAAAGTGTCCAATATCTCTTCATGTTCGTCTGAGTCACAAACAATAAGAAGTGAAAAAGCTGGCTGGACTAGCTATCTGCCTCTCTTAATGAGTCGAATGGCCATCTTGAAGACGAAAGAAGGTTCGCTAGCACCCAGGTAGCTGGAAGAGATGAAAGCGAAAGCTGTTCTGTTTGAGGAACCGAACATAGAGTCAAAAGAATATCTGGTTTGCTATCGCAACTGAACCCTAACAACTTAACTCCGTTCACTCATTCACTGACGTTCATTCGTTCACATCTTTCCAAAGCCTACTCTGGATGCCATCCATACGTTTTGAGCGAGCAAGAGTGAAATGCCTATCTGGCCCGAGCTTGACTTAATGATCGGAAGTTAGTTGACTTAGTGTATTCGCACTGGCGCTTTTCCAGTAGTTTTGATAGTGGGATTCGACCGTTATCTAGTTTCTAGCTTCATGCACGAAAGAAAGGCCGCGTTGGCCGCGTTGGTGGTGCATTGCTCTTTGTTAGTGTGTAGTTTTGAATGAAATCAATTCCTTATTTCTGGAGTTTCTCATATTCGTGTAGTCTAGTTAGTGTTTTACTTATCTAAAGAAATTTGTTGGTTATAGCTCATGGAGTTACTAGCCGTCTCCTTACTCTCCAGCCGTCTATGTCAAAACTACAAACTCTAGTGGGAATAGCAAGTAGGTATAGTTTGAACCATACAAGATATGCAAAAAAGGTATGTGTAACTAATATTTGCTAGACTTTCTACACCGAGATAGGCTTATTCACCGGTATATGCAAAAAAGGTATACAAGCAATAGATGTGTCTGGATAGGAACAAGGCCGCTAAGGATGAACGAAAGATAAGGCGCGAAGCGGTAAGGAAAGGCCGCGTTGGAGCAACGTTCCGGCCTTCTTTGTTCGTAACATGCCTACGTTACTCACCAAAAGACTACTAAATCAATGCCAATCGTTATATCTGGACTAGGACTCGATGCCGAACATGCATTTTGGTGCGGTTGTGGTGTACATCGTTGGAGTGGTTTTATGATAGGGAAGAAGTGATGTGTTGTAGGCCAGCCAGGTAGGTGAATCACTGAAAGGAAGATTTGCTTCATAGGTAGGGAAGTCCCCCAGGCAGGAAAGGAGGAGTGATTTAATAGAGCTCCGACTTGAATGCCGTTCAGGGGAAGACAGGCTTTCTTTCTCGGACAAGAAGGGCTCATCCACTTGATTACAGGAATTTCTTTCTGGACACCTGGCTACGATAGCTGGACTCGGCTGTCAAAACAGCTCTACTAGGCATTCTGGAGTAGCGGCAGCATTTGAAGGAGCGAGTTAAGTAAAAGAAGGATATGAAGCGTCAGTCAGTAGTTTCCTTTTACAAGTTCGGTGTAATAGGAAAGTCAATGCTATTCTTTATGGGAAATATTAGAATGAAGTTACTGGCGAGTAGGGATTTTTTCATTTCCGTTATGAACCCCATACCTTGATTTCCCGATAGTCACGATATACTGTATTTTCTTTTCAGCTGGAAACTGAAGTAGTAAAGGAAAAACCTAGTAGGCATTAACGTATAGGCGAGACATAATGTTTCGATTGGAGTGATTCACTTACCCAAGGAAACTCGGAAAGAACGCGTCTGGCTTGGAAAGCTAGTGTGGGATATTCGATAGAGGAAGTGGGCGACCGGGTGTTCTTGATTGGGTTTCTTTTCGAATAGGAAGAAAGAGTGGATTATGGCGCGTGCGAGAGCAGGATCTGTAACGGATCAAAGCGACCAAACGTTGGGCTGATCTGTGATTGGTCAGGGTGGAGGAGACTAAATCTCTAGTCCCATTTACCGAGTCAACATCTATGACGAACTGAAAGTGAAAGAAAAAAGAAAAGAAAAAGAAATGAAATGAGCCCCTCGCAGGGGAGGAATTCCCTCGTCGCGGATCCGCCCACTCCTCGATAGAGAAAGGAAAGGCTACAGCCCAAGGAAGAAATGTAAGTAAAAGGGCTGGCTTTGGCTCATTATAATACTCGGTTGGGAAAGTAGACGGCTGGCTTGCTTCGCTCTTTCAGAAAATATGCGTGCGTCTAAAGATACGCTCGTAAACAAATCAAATCTTATTCGATGGCCCGGGAGATGTGGTGGAAAAGACAGCTTCAGTGGATCCTGCTGACTTGATTGGGTGAATAAATGGGTACTTTACCTTCAAAAACTGGGTGGTCCCCTGCCTTCCAAAGGTGCCTAAAGGACGGGCCAGTCTGCGTCGCTATAGGCGGGATGGTTTTCCAGAGGTGAGCGGGTCGAGATGTGAATGCCATTACCTTTGAGATAAGGCAGAACACGCTTTAACGCTGTCCAGTGCAGTGGGCTGATGCATGAAATGCGATGCCTTGTGAACCGCAAAGGTGATATCTGGTCTGGTGATAGTAGCATATTGGGGAGCACTACGATAGAGGTGGGGATCGTTCATTGGTGTACCACTAAACTGAGAAAGTGCTTCACCTGGTATTCTAGGTGTGAGGCACGATTTGGCTCCAGCCATTTTACTACGAACCAAAAGGTCACGAACATACTGAGGTTGAGAAAGGTGTAACCCTTTTCGCTCTACACGTGCCGTAGTTACTCGCCTTTTCACTCGTAACGTTAGTAGTTACTCGCTGGGTATGAGTAAATACCTAGGCGCTAGATGAAGATTACTAAGATCTTGAAGAGAGAATTGAGTAGCTCAAGAGGCGCGTGCGGCTCATTCACCTTGGATGGATCGGCTGATCCTGGCATTCTTTTGACACTGGACACTCAAGGAGGTGCTTGCCTACTAAGAACTAGTCCCACTGTCTATTACTCGGGTGCTGAGGCAACTAATAAGAAAGAAGCTTGGGGAGGAATCCATTAGCTTCACTAGACGGACACCGATGGCGCAGATTTAGGCCCGGATTTTGTTAGAATGATTATTAGCCTTCTTAGAATATCCGCCTATATTAATAAAGAGTTTTCTATTTTCCACCCACAAGACAAGAGTTTGACCACGGGGTAAGGTTACCTTTCCCAAAGAAAAGAAAAGACCTGTTACCGACTTGTACTCTACAACATCAAAAAAGAGTGCGCTCACTCAACCAGTCAATTCGAATGAAAAGGCACCTTTGCATTTCAATACGCAAATCCGTACTTAATAGATAGATGGAATCGCAAAGTTCTATAACTTGCATTTCATAAAAGTGCAATTTCTTCGATTTTGAAGCTGGATGGAATTTGGCTACAAGGAGTCAGACGGGATAGGTGCAGCAAGAACTAATCTGATATTTTCATCGCCATTAATGATGTTGAAAAAATGGTGCTTGGCCTTTTTTCGGAATATATATTCCTTCTTTTTCCGTAGGAATTCATTATTACAGGCCAGAAGAAGAAAGACTTGACGCTTGATCCAGGGCTGGTGGAAGAAAAGCAATTGCTTCTTTATCGGCGTCTGAGTCAAGTTAAGTTCCCGTTGTTCGGTTCTTCGCTTCGCCAACTTAGAAACTTCTAGTTAATGCTTGATTCTTCCTTGAATTTTCTCTACTCTTATTGACATATTCTTACTCTGACTTTGGTCTATTCCATAACCTAGAAATTGGTGAGTTATCCAGTTAACATAATGAAAATACTCGTACTAAAGCAGCGGCAACATTCATAGCAGATGAAATAGCTGCCTATTCTTTCTAGAGTAGGGGGATTTCCTGACGCACAACCTATTTCTAGCCGGAAGCAGGTAGGAAAATCCGCATCAAGAGGACAGTCATCAGTCCCACAGCACTCTTGCGGATTCACTATTCTAATAATATCATAATCTAAATAAAAAGAGGGGATTTGAAAACAGTAATCAGAGTAATTCCTTACTTCTCTAGCTGCCAAACTCCTTTCTCTTCCTCGTCAATTTCATTGCCTTAATGGCAGCAGTCTGATCCCTTTCTTCGATAAATGGAGCCGTGTGACAGCGCAGGTAGTCGCTTAGTTGATTTCCCTGGGTGGCTAATGCTTAACACAGGTCAGATACCATAAGTTATGGTAGTGCTCGCTCGGCCAATCCTATCGGTTCAGTAGCGTGCTTAGTAGGAGCAGAAGCTTTGTTCACTTCAGTGAAAGTTGCAGTTGCAGTAGGCCATGGTTTGAGTTAAGTTGCAGTTGAAGCAGGGGAGGATAAGTCAACAGTTGGTGAAGGATATTCTTTCCGCAGGATATTATTTAGTTAGGCCGAATTGCTCTTCAGTCTTATCACCTCTTTCATACTATACTAGGCAAACTTCTGACTTCAGCTTTTTTCCTAGGGACGGACGCGTCCTTCCATACTGAAACCTTAACACCAGCTGCAATTGAAGAAACTGGAATTGTTCTCGTTCAGAGTGAAGCAGTTGGGCAGCACTTTTTCGAATCAGTTATCGGGGTTGTTTTGTCAAAGACTATCTTGAGGGACAGAAGCTTTGGCCTCAACTCAAGACCCAATCTCCGCTCTTGTTCTCGGACTTGGACTGATTACTTACACTGATTCTACTGATTGATAGGGTAAGGCGCGTAGCGGGGCAGATCCATACTGGCCTTTTTCTGAAGTACAACTGGTTTTGGAAAGGCCAAAATATTCTATAGTAAATTGGCACAAAGTTTGTATGAGGGGGTGTTTTCTATTTTGGAAACTCATTCATTATGCCCTTTTGACCAAATGGTGGTGGAAATATATAGATCCTACTTATGTTAGTTGCTGGAAATCTATTATTAAAAGCAAATACAAGGAATCCACAGCTAGGCATCTTTTGTCTCCTTTGTGGAGAGATATCCTAAGTATCAAGGATATTGGAGAAGCTGGTTGTTTTTTCCTATTAGGGGATGGGGAAAATGGTGAATTCTGGACATGTATGAAAAAATCTTACTTTAGCCACTGCCTATCCTCATCTTTATGCCATTTGTTCAGATCCTAACATTACTGTTCAAGATGCTTGGTGTGGAAGTAGGTTCAATAGAAAATTTCAGAGAGACTGGTGTTTTCAGGCAGGAATGGATTGGTTGAATACTCCGCTGGGGAACATGAAGGTGAATTGGAAGGATAAATACATGTCTTTAGGGAAGGTTAATTGGTAGAAAAGGGGTAGCAAGCTCAGTGGCAGGAGAACAACGTGGTGTGGTGTAGATGAGACGGTTGTCGAGAGTGTACAACCAAAGAGCAAGGGTTGTGATGGAATGGGTCTCGGCCGCGACAATGAGGGACAACCTAGGGTGGGCCCGACCCTACGGATGCCAAAGACCGTTTTTTGAGACATTTTCCGGAAGGAATAGAAACTTTTCTATATAAAGTGGAGAATATGAACGCTACGATTACACAATTTGCTATCTTCCTTCCCACCGGCACAAGACATGTTCAAGAGTTTCGTCTTTCTTGGTCAGATAATACGCTAACAACTAGCACATCTTGGAGAAACCTCCATTCCCCTGCTGCTTAACGCCACCGCCCTTGCATACACGCCGCCATATAAATATCTTGATCTTTTCCCTATCTATTATAAGCAGTGACCACAACCGAATGCATTCAAAGACTTCCTCAATCTTTTGATTGACTGCCAAGCGAGCGGAAGAATGGAGCGAGCCATTCCATTAGGAGTAAACAAGCTACTTTATCCCTTACCAGGAAGGATATTATTTCTATTAAATAATTTAGGCAAAATAGACTCAGGCGCGGAGCGTTGAGAAAAAAAAAGGTTCTATTAGCTTACTTTGTGCGTTCAGCGAGGGTTATGCGATGTTATAATGCCTACCCACTATGGCTCGGATGGGATTACACCCCAACCTATCCTTATTTTCATTTGACTTCATCTTCAATTCCTGAGCACGCACTTTCCTAGTTCACAATTACCACCCGGTGTAACGCCTCTTATTTAGCAATTAATGTGATAATTTCCCTATCATATCATCCTGCTTTCGAGACAGAGCTTCGTGTAATACGAGTGCTGCACATGCCATAGATCAAATTTCTGGTTTGGAAAGGAAGCGGAGCTTTTTCCTACGAGAGGATTTAGCTATTATTAAGTAAGCTTGGTGAATCAAAAAAGCAAGCTCACCGAAGACATGAGTTCCACTATTTTCTCGTATGTAATCCATCATGGATTCACCTCAATGAAAGGGTTTTTCTTGCTTTGGAACAGCATGGCTTGGTACGGATCTGGGCATGCTGCGACAACCAAAATGATTTGCTTAACACAAGCAAAATAGTCTCTTTTTTTCATCCACTCCGTCTTTTTCAACAACTTAAACCGTACATCGTGAGTTTGTTTCGGAAGAAGGAAGCAGAATCTATATCTTGAACTCAAAAGAGTGAGTCTGAGAAAAGAACTGAACCCGGTGTTACTGCAACTGATCCTGCCCTTGCTTTCACTGAAGTGAACAAAGCTGCTTACTTAGCTTGCCTTAGAACAGAACTGCTTGTAGCTGACTGAACTCTTTCAAGAAAAAGAAAGTGAGTCAAAGCGACTTAGTCTGAAAGTATGCTTTCTCTTCCTTTCACTATTATCTTCCCCGCTGCGCGCCTTCTCTACTGTAGACAATATGCATTGAAAAATGAGATGAGCCCGCTGTTCATCTGCCCCTTTTTTCGGTAGGTGAATCAAACTGGCTGGCGCATTTCATTACGCTCGTGTAATATCCCCTTTATCGCTCGCCCGTGTAGCTAACGCTGTACTCACTCGCTTCTCTATTGAGTAGCTCTCCACTGGATGTGTCGTCCGCCCCCTACTAAGGTCTGGGGTCGGGAAGAGTAAAGTATTCTATGAATCTTGAGAAAGGCTTATATGAATTCCTGCTAAAATTCCCTCAACAGTCGATGTGGTAGAATCGCCTTTTTCCCCTCACGCTCATGTTTCTACAACCATTTTTGGAACTGTATCCATCATTGAATCATCACCTACGTCTATTGATTTCCGCAGTTTTGTCCTGGGTCTAAGAAGAGAGATTCCCTGCCGTTTCTTAGCTTGAACTTAGAGTCTCTCCCAGTGGGTGGTGCACTATTATGGGTGGGTCTGAAAGAGAATCTACAGCTAGATTTCTTACTTGCTCTTTTTTTCCTTACAAGTCTTAGTTCATTTTGCAAATTGATATGTTCTAGAACTTCTTTTTCTACTCTTCAATGGCATCCGAAAGGATTTTCAAAATGATGTTCCATTCCGGGTTTTTTCGGAAAAGTGTTCAATTTCAGCCAGAAGCTCTGTCATGAGATGGAATTCCTTCAGTTCAGCACCCAGTGAGGAACTACTAATGTTTCGCTTTTTAGAGATACACGAACGTAGTGTATCTCTCCAAAAGAAGTAGTTAGTAGTTACTCGTCTGTGTAGAACGAAAAGCACCTACTTCCAATCATTCCTATTAGAGTTGAGCTCTTCTGCGTATAGCTCTTCTCCAACATTTCAAAATGTGCCAGTTTCCACTTGTAGTTTCAGTTTCTGTCACATATCTAGCTGGTATGTATGTTGGATAGCGATACAAGCGGTTTATCCGGTAATAGAAGAAAGGTCCAACCGCTATCTAGGATTTCGATACATCGCCCCGTCAGAACAACTGACTGGAAACCGAGGGGAGCACAGAAATTGGAATCAACGGGTGGGACCAGCCCGAAGAATCCAGGCAATGAACATAGTAAAGCAAACAATATCGAGAACCGAGCAACACAATAGCTAGCTTTTGCTTTCACTCTGTTTTCTGATGAAATGCAATTCGGAAATGCGCACGCACCAGTCAATCTAGTCAAGTGCTACTCAATCTCCTACCTCCCTTTCTCCCTCGCAGCAATTACCGAGCAAAAGACACACGGTGGAATTCACGTACTGCAGACCACGGACATAGTACGAGCACGTCCGATGCTGATAATAGAATGGTGATTTTTCTGACTGAAAAGTCCTGCTGCCGAGCTATTAAGAGTCAAAAGAGGTCAAAACCTCATTTTTCAGGCTATGGAATGCTATTTGATAATTAAGCCCTGCCTATTTTCTCTGTTCAAGCTGGAAAAGAAAAGAGTGCCTCAAAGAAAGAAAGATTAATATAGCTCTGGGTTAATAATTCTTGCCCTAGGCCTCATAACTTAGGATTAAGTGAGCTAGGCAGCTTGCTTTAGTAGGGGGGGAGTGAAAGTAATTAGGTAGGGCTAAACATGTGTATTGAAACTTAGGGTCGAAGCAAGCCTCTCGAATGGGGTTAATCGACTGAGCCTGCCCTAGGCCTATAATATCTAACTACCGAAGCAAAGGGGCTGGTGGGCCGATGCCTACTCTTTTTTTCTCCTAAAAGCAGCATTGAAAGAGAATAGAGCGGGCTAGGTCAACAACCTTATGGATAGCGTAGCGTAAGAACGGAATAGGAAAGAGAAATGCTCAATGAAGCGCGAAATCCAGAGAAGGGCTTGATCCCGCAGGAGGACCACCTTGCCCGACGCGAATCTCCATTCCAAGCTTGCTGGCTCGCTCTATTCTGACGATCGCTTTCTATGTATCCCAATCGATGCGGTACTGCCAATCGTGGACGGGTGACCGGGGAATGAGAGCTCCATACACCATGATGAATGGAGTCTTTCCTCTTGTTTTTTAGGTTGTTTGTGTATATGCCCAACTGTAGGTAACCTATGCGACCAATCCTCACCATAGGTTTCAAAGCACTTAGTAAGCATACGTTTGAAGACCGATTGGTCTGTCCATTCGCTCTAGGAGGGGCTCGACTTCCTTTGAGCTATGAGAAATGAATAGGGAAGCGCTTTCACGAGATTAATCGGCAAGTGAGCAATAGAAAAGACTATCCAATCCTTTCAGATCTACTGGATTTTTCTTCTGTTGATGAAGAGTCAAAAAATGAAGCACTTGCGGGTTGCTTTGAGAGGTAAAATGCCAGGTGAGTTTTCTTTTGAAGGATTTGGCAATTTGGAAATATCTTGAATTCTTTCTCTTTTTATTCACTTTTTTCTTGTTTGAGACCATATAGATAGCGATTTCTTGAGAAGACAACCATGGGAGGGATGAGAGGGATCAACAAAGCCCGGTGGTTGTGTCATGTCAACGGGTTCTTGAAGGTCTCTATGAAGAAAAGCGTTGTTTACGACAAGTTTACGTAGACACCAATTATTCGTGACGGCAAGGGAAAGAATAAGTCGAATGGTCGTAGGTTTGACTACGGGGCTCTGAGCTTAGGCAACAAAGGTCAAATAAGAGTTTGACCCGAATTCACTAACGAAGATATCCTGAACTTTTGCGATCTCAAATCTGAGAAGGGAGATATAGATACATAAGGGTTGATTACTCGGAGGAATCCAAGATGATACAGTGATTTCTAATTACTTATTGGGGAATAGAGATTCGGTTTTGGAGGAGAAACCAGAATTTGGATATTTATTGGTTATGACCCTCAAGCGGACTCCTTGGATTGGTTTGATTTTTCTCAAGCCCTTTTTCTGTTGAATGCTCAAGAAAGAATGAACCCATGTAGATCAGAGATAGACACTGGATCGGATCGTGTGGTAATGGCAACTACAAACGAGTTTGAATCGGATACTAACCCGTTCAGAATATAGTTTCCCTGATCCGTGTCAGAAACAGGTGAACCTACAGCTGAGAGTTGATCGGAAATACTTCTCATCTTCTCAAAGTACTCATTACACGATTGAGCCCCGCGCACTGTGGTTTGTAATTGGCGACGAAGCTCCATGATTCGGGCCTTAGAAATGGCGGTGTCGGTTCATCCCATAGATTGTGTGCAGTGTGACTATCCTAAGTGATTCACAGAAGGAAGTGCCAAAACGTTCCCCGAAATCTTGATTTCCATATCTTGCTACTTATCCAACTTATCCAGTTACTGCATACGCCTTACCGTGCCAACTCTTTTTATACCAAGCTAAACTATTTGACTTATCACGAAGAACTCAACCCAAGAATGAATTGGTGTGATCTAAAAAAGCCTCTCGATCACGGAGGGTTTCTTCATGACGGAGCCAGGTCGGATTCTTGTTTCGTCGGAGATTCTTGGTGCGATTCACTCATCGCTTCAAACACTCACGACTTCACTCAACACGCTGTTAGCGCAAGATGGCTCAACCACCTCGGGGACATCGTCTGGATCGGACGTTTCCGTTAAATCGCCGTCGCCGTCGTACCGTGAGAAACTTGCTACGCAGCCTGACAGTGGGCCCCAGGCCGTGAAGAGAGATGGCGCTGACGACAAAAGGAGGATAGCGCAGACTAGATTGAACAAAACCCTAGATCGCATTCGAAATCCTCCGAAAAAACACAAAAGAGGGTGCTTCCGCTGTGGTGGCATCGGCCATATGGCTGATAGCTGTCGCGAGCCACCGGTGTGTTTTGCGTGTGGCAAAGTTGGCCATCGGTCGTTTGAATGCGAGGTGCTACATCCTCAGCTACACAGGAATCAAGATCCCCCAAATCAGTCCTCCGCTACTAGAAATCAAGAAACTCCACCCAGATCCCATCAAGAAACCACTCATACACCAACTGAAAAAAGATCTGAGCTTCAAGAACATTTCATGGCGCCTGTGCTCCATCTTGAACCCACTCCACTATCTCAAACCCTAGAGGATGGCTTTCGTCGAAGCATTATCATCCAAGACAAGCACGACCTCGGGAGAGAGCGTATACTGGCAGCTCTGACGCCGATTGCACCGCAGTTCAGGTGGAAGGTAGCTAAGCTGAGGGAGTTCGAAGTGCTGGTCGATGGGCCCGAATGGTGGAAGGAGAAGGCACTGCGCAAAGAAGTTGTCAAGATTGAGAACGAATGGCTTGGAGTTCGGCCATGGCATGAGTTCATCGAGGGGGGATGAAAATTGAAGAGTCTGTGGATCAAGGTGATTGATTTTCCTCGCCAATTCTGGTGTTTGCGAGAGTTTCAGAGACTGGTGAAGGATTTTGGAGTGGTGCTGGAGGTAGATCAAGCAACGATTGACAGGTTAGATCTCTCAGTTGCTAAGATACGTATTGGTGTACCAGATGTGAAGAAGATACCTTCTTACACTGAGGCGATCTATCCTGCTGAGAATGGGGAATTGAGGTGGAAGCGAGTGAGATTCATTGTGGAAACGCCTATTGAATCAGGCAAGAATCAACATAAGAGGCGTAGAGCTTGGGTAAGGAAGGGAGATGAAGCTCCTACTGGTGCTGAGCAGGGTGCTCCTTCCAATCCAAATGAGAATGAACATGAACAGGAAGATGAGGAGGAGGCAGTTGACTATGATGGGGATTGGGGAGAGGAAGTTCATGGAATGCCAGAGGGAGAGAAGGAGACAGAAAATGATTCTTAGGTTATTAACTCTGAGAAGGCCTTGGTGCCTTATACTGCTCCTAAGATAGATAGTGATCAGCAACCAGTACAAGATAAGGAAGCTGCTGTTCAACCATCAGGGGTGGTGAAAACAGTGGAGCTAGACGTGGGGGATGCGGAACCAGTGATCACTGATAAAGCAGAAGGTACTACAAATGCATTGGTGCCTTATGTAGTATCAGGAAAAGCCTCAGCACAGATGCAGATTCACAGCAAAGATGATGTTATTCCACCACCTGTTTCAGAGAAGGAAACAAGACAAAGCTTGAGGCAGAGATTGAAGGGGAGGTGATGTACCTGTCCAGCAGAAGGCAATAGAGAGAATTAAAGAAAAGAATCTAGAAAAACCTGCTTCTGGTAAGTGCTCTCCTTTTGAACAATTTCCTTTTCCTGAATTGTCAGATAGGGAGGTATTAGATTTGTTTGATTGCTACAGCTTTGTCTTAGCTGATAATATAGATGATAGTTTAGATCACATCAGGTTTTTGAGATCCCTTTCCAAACAGCAGTTTCATTCAGCTGTTGAGGAGATGAGATATAAAGTACAAAATGGGGCTCGATTTCTTAAGAAAGATAGAGATCAAAAAGATAGGCTTGACATGATCATTTGTGGGGTTAGAGCTAGTGGTCCATGATGCATATTCTTTGTTGGAATGTTAGAGGGATTAGGAAGAGTGTAAAAAGAAGATATTTGGCAGATTTAGTTAGAGATAATAAAATAGATATATTAGGTTTACAAGAAACAAAACAGATGAAAATAGGTAGAAGATGTGTCCTTTCTTTTCTTCCTTCTAATTTTCAATGGGTTGATCTTCCAGCTGTGGGGACAGCTGGAGGGGTTCTAGTGGCCATTAATGCTGAGAAATTTGAGATACTGGGCTCTCTAAGTGCAGATTATACTGTGTCTTTGGTTCTGAAGGATAGGGTTGATAATTTGAGATTTGGTTTTTCTGTGTCTTATGGACCTACACAATACAGATTGAAACCCCATTTCTTTCAGAGTTTAGATGAGTTGAGAAGTAGATGGGGGAGGCCTTGGTTGCTCTGTGGGGACTTGAATGTGATCAGATACAAGTCTGAAGAATCCGGGCCTAACTTGAATGTTAGAGGGGCAAGGTTATTCAATGAATGGATCAAGAAACATGATATGATTGATCTGCCTCTTACTAGTCAACATTATACTTGGTCAAATAACAGATGGATGGCACAGTTAGATAGATTCTTATGTTCCATAGATTGGTTGGAACATTATAATCAAAGTGTAGTGTCTGCTTTACCAAGATATAAGTCAGACCACTCCCCACTTATATTGAGATGTGAAGGGGGTTGTTCATCTCATTCTAATATCTTTAGGATAGATCAAAAACCTGGTGTCTAAATGATGATTTTCAGAGGCTTATCCCTAGATGGTGGGAGCATACATATGGGTCAGTTGGTGTTGCTGACCAATGGTGTGCAAATAGAAAGCAGATGAGACAGAAAATTAGGGGTTGGGCTAGGAATCACTATGGTGAAATTCAAAGAAAAAAACACCAATTGTTAGATACTCTAGATCATCTTAATAAGATTCAAGAAGAGAGAGTGTGGACCCAATGTGAATTTGATTATTTTCAACTGACCACACAAACTCTTGATGAAATCTATGCTGAAGAGCAAGATTATTGGCATCAAAGATCAAAAACTCAATGGCTGTTGCAAGGTGATAATAACACTAGATATTTCCACCAAATTGCAACAATGAGGAACAAGAAAAACCTAATCTTGGGTCTAGAGATAGATGGTAAATATACAAATGAGTTGAAAGGGATTGAAACTCATATATTGGACTATTATAAGATGCTATTTGGGGTTGAAGGGGATAAATTTGCCAATCTGCATAATCCGTTCTTTGATGGTGCCTCAAAAGTAACTGAATAAGATAATTGTAGATTGATTGAACCCTTCAGTGAGGCAGAAATTCAACATGCATTAGATATTTCAGAAGCTGAGAAAACACCTGGCCCTGATGGGTTCACTTTCTTCTTTTATAAGAAGAATTGGGACATAATTCAAGAGGATGTTTGTGCACTGTTTGATGCATTCTATCATCAGAGATTAGATGTTAGAAAGATTAACAGAGCTATGATTACCCTCATTCCCAAGAAAAAAGATGCAATGGATGTTAAACACTTTAGACCCATCAGTCTAATAAATTGCATATATAAATGGATAACCAAGGTGTTGACTGAAAGGTTAGCAAGTATAATAGATACTTTGTTAGATCCGTCCCAAGCTGCCTTTATTCAAAAAAGGTTTCTTTTGGATAATGTGGTGTGTGTCAATGAAATTGTGCATAGTGTCAAAAAAGATAAAGAGGCAGGGGTAGTGTTAAAGATAGATATGGAAAAGGCCTATGATAGGGTGAACTGGGCCTTTTTAGAAGAAATGTTGAGTGTGAGAGGGTTTCATCCTACATGGATAGCATGGGTCATGTCCCTTCTTTATGGAGGTGAAATGTGTATCAAGATTAATGGAAATTTGACACCATACTTCCAAGTCAAAAGGGGATTGAAGCAGGGAGACCCAATAGCTCTTGTTGAGTCGACCGTGAACGCATGGAGCGCTCTTTGAAAGAATAGCTCTTCTTAATCTTTTACCCTTCCTCCCCAACGAGGACTCCGACGAGGAATCCCCCGAATCAGCATACGCAATTTGTGAAAAAAGGAAGAAACCTCGGGCAAATCGCGGGTAGGACGTTTTGACCGGTGTTTACTACTTTCTTTCCTTTGCGCTACCAAACCTGTGTGTTAGAATAATGCATTACCAAATCTAATAACCAAAAGACTGTACACTGGTTCATGTCCATTTATTTATGCCCTCTTTCTCAAAACAGGTACCGGCCTTCTATACAATTACGGTTATGCTCATGATTAATAAGACTTTTGATTTATCCTGCTACAATCTTGGATTACGTGTGTGCCCGTTTGTTTTGCTCGACAACCACAGCTTTTTTGCAAATGCCCCTTCCTTAATGCTCAATTTCGAAGCAAGCAGCGAGCCGTCCGTAGGGTTGAAAGAATTCCACTAGATAAATGCTGAAAATCGCTATGCTTTAGTGATAGTGTCCATGGAGAAGCGAGTTGCTTTAGCGAGCGGTAAAAAGATAGCAAGCAGTAAACTCTACCTCTACCACGTCTTTCGAGAAGGAAGGCTGTCCTAGGCGTACTTTATGTTTGTATTTCTTTTCAAAAGCTTTCCTTTAGTCTGCACTGTAGGGGTATCCGGGCATCAGCAGTGGTGTAAAAAGCAGTAAATGAAGCACTTAACGAGGAAGAAGTATAGCAGAGAAGCGGGCACTCTACGTATTTCTCTTCCTTGGTGACCTGCACACACATAGATAGGCCTTACTGACTTGGAAAAGTACCCTCACCCGAGTAGGTAGAACTAAAGCTGGCTCTCAATAAATATAGACTCTATATATACTACAGCATACGGGCGTAGGTAGAACTGACTTTGTTAAGCCTTAAGTGAAGTAGGTCCCTCCCGTGTATCTTTGATCAAAATATGCCTCAACATCCATCCGCAGTACGGAAAGTTGTAAAGCTGTGAGTCCAAAGTAGGAGAACGCAGCCCGAACCCCAGTAAGCTAGTGAAGAGATAATTGACCCTATAAGTAAGCTAGTAAAGAGATATTTTCTACTAAATTGCATGGTAGAGTATTATCAAGAAAGCAAGGTCAATCTAAGCTGACTATGAACTCGGGTGGATTCTTTGGGCGGGCGTATTTGGAAATGCAAGTAGCTAGCTCGCTAGGTCAGGGGCACTACTCTGGTGCACTCTACACTTTTGCACTCTATACAGAACAGATGCACTACTAAAATACCTCGTACGTAACAGACGAGCAACTAGAATAAAGCACTCCAAGCTGAAAGCGAGTAAGAGACGAGCAACTTTCATTGTTTTAATCGGTCAAAAACTCATACTCATGGATTTCCTTCATACGACTTGACGGCTTTCTTCCTTTTGTTAGAAACCCCGTAAAGCGGATAACTCTGTGCTCATTCCCCCGTAAAGCAGATAACTCTGTGTTCATTCTGAGCACAGCCTATTTTTTTCCTATTTACAGCTTCTTTTCTCACTATTGATAATATAGTGGAATATAGGGAAATCCTACTTGTATTTGTAGCTTTACACGTATAATGTTCCGTCTTTCACTCTATACATTAGGAGTTGATCGTCTTTTTCACTACTATACGGCATGTTGCGAGCGAAAGGAGTTTGACACGTACGTAGGCATGTTACGAACAAAAACAGGTATAAAGAGCTTTGATATCATAAATTTCCCTATAATAGACAGGTCGCTATCTTGATCTTTCACCCAGTTGCAGACCGATTCGAATCTGACTCCACAATCAGGTTACGTATTACATTATTTGTCAAGCGCCAATGGAAGACCTTGCCTAAAAGCTTTACCCAGAAGCACCATAAATATCTTCTCTACTATATTGCTTTGCGTTCATCTTATTCGAATGCGCTACTATTCCTCAAAAGCCTATCGAGAAAAGGTTGACTTTCCAGGCATATGCCAACGCCCTTGTTGCTTAGTAGCATACGACTACTTATTCCAAGAAAAAGCACTCCATACGCATAAGGCACTACGCCTACGAAAACGGAAACATATGCCTACGATCACTTCGACTATGCTTTGTTACTTTACTTATATGCTTTGTTACTTTTCTTATTGGTATACTGAGTCAAGAGGTTATGCTCCGCTTTCTCTTCGCTTTCACAACCCAGAAGCTATTGCTTGTCTGAGCTCTTATCTGATTGGACTTAGTAAATAAAGTATAGACTCTTAAGCAATTAGGGCTTTTTCTTTTTGCTTATCCTCTTGTACTTACAAGGCAAACTTCCATTTAACTGATCTTTTCGAATGAGGAACAACATCCTTTTCTGATTAGGACTTTTATGCCGAAGCATTCTCCCCTATCTTTGGATAACATCTTGTCGCCGTATTCCATTTTTGATAAGAAAGTAAGCGTAGTAAGGAAAAAGTAACCGTAGCAAGGTAAAGGGATAAGCCTGTCCTACCAGCCTCAGCACGCCTGAGTGTTCGAGGTAATAAGGAATATTATACGTTTCTACAAGTCGGTTATCCGAGTTTGCCTTCTCTTATGATGCGGTTAACCCTACTATGAGCTCTATGTCGTACAAGGCTGGGGGTGAAAAGTAGAATAAGATTGCAATTCCTAAGTAGGTAGTGCAAGATGTCAAAGACTAAGTCGGCTGTTCGGCAGGCAGGTTTGAATGCAAAAGATACGGCTACGTGTTCGACAACTGGATATGTACGAATCAACTAGAAAAACATGACCAACTTATACAACTCGACATCATGGAAATGCACCTGGGAAAGACGGTATCTCCATTCCATTCTCCCACCCACTACAACATCTCAAATCTCGGGTAATCATCTAGAATCAAGCATTGACTTCAAGCACTATACCAGTAATGATGGAAAAGCTCCTGACTTCAAACACTATTCCCTTTCTTATTTACATACACAAGCGTACCAAAGAGAATCAGCAGTAATAGACCATACATTACACTTGCTAACAAATCATAGATTCGGGATAAGAAGAAAAAGAGAAAAGACAGCATTCATATATGTCCGTACGCTACAGTTCTTATGCACCTGTTGTACACTTATTTCCTTGAAGAAAGAAAGCTAGCTAGTGAGAGATTATCGTCGGGCTCTCACTCGGCTTTAGGTTTTCGCTAGTTACATGAACAATCTTGGAAATTCTGGTATACAAACAAACTAAGAATCCTTGCTTCCCATATCCTATCTCTTACCTACCTGACCTACTTGACTAACAAGAGAAATATACTAGGGTAAGAGCGTATCAAAGATCCATAAGAAAAACGAAACCTAAGGAAAAGACAAAGCCACCCTCAGCAAAAGGCTAAAACAAGAACTGGAAAGTAAGACAAAGCCTCGCTACTACTTTCATTCCACACAATATACGGGTTCAATTGAAAGAAGGGAAGACCTAAGAGCAAGATAGTGTATTCTCTATAGTAACCATTGCCCAAGCCTCCATTTCTGAATCCTCCTATATACAAGCCTAGCATTCACCCGATTAGCGTTGACCAGAATATAATAAGATAGCAGAATATAATAAGATAGGTCATTGCAATTATAGAGTTGTATAGAATACTCGGAAATGAGTAGAATTCCAAGGGTAGTGCCAGTGCCAATCAGATAAGAATGTAATAGTTGCCTAACTCCTAGCCACCCGCAAACTGCATCCGCATAAAAGCCCTTCGCCCTAACAGATAAGAGAGTCGAAAAGGAGGATACGTGTCACCGACGAGAAAGAAAGACTATCATATATCATGACTAGCTAATCCATGAATCATCCGGTATTTCCTTTTCTCCTAGGAAACGGTGCGTACTTGATTGACTAGAAACTTGATTGAATAGCTAATCTAGATAAAAGCCCCACTATCGTATCTATTACCGGGCAAGACTATCCTACCTACTAGAATGAATAGCTTAACGCCTGTAAGAGCAGAGTCGATTTTCCTATGCTTTTCGGGTATATAACGGGTAGCCATGTGCTTTGTTGAGGGTATAAGCCGATAAGAAGAATGGGAAAATAGGCCTTTGGTCCAGTGGGTCCTTGTGCTGGGCCCAAGCATTCTGATTAGGATAAGAGTTGGCGGCTTGAGCAAGGCGCGCAAAGGGTCGATTCGCGGGTCTTTTATTTCCAAAAGCGGAACTCGTGGTGAGAGAGAACTATCATAATAATGGAACACCAATAGATGACTGTAATGTCCTATTTGCTTAATTCTTCTCTGCCCCGCAATTGCACTTCATTTGGTGGGTCTTCCCCTATTCATTTAGCATACAGACTGCACTGGTAAACCTGAGGAGTTGTGCTGAAAGTCTTATGACAACCCATCCATACTTTGGGGCCTGTGACATGATAAATCCAGAGGGAACTTCTTTTGTTGAGGTAAGCGCTACGCTCTCTTCTTTTTGGAACCTTTGTTTGAGTGAGCTCTTTTCCTGAAGAAGGCAGTTTAATAAATCACTCCACCCCACATGACAGGGCATGCCACTCTTTGTTTCAACTTTCACTTCCTATAGTGTTAGAGTGCTAATTTTTTCTAGTTCTTTTACTCTCATTCCTTTCGTAGATGTAGTTAACGGCTTTTAGTGTTTACGATGAAGGCTACTGTGGTTATGACTAAAGCCCCTTACTGAACTACAAGGTACCATCTCATAATTCAATGATGGTTTGAGAAACCTATTTGATGAAGCTTCTACACGTCAAATGGTTGCTCTATTGTTTTGACACAGGGCGGCGGCTATATATCTTTATGTGGAGCTATGGGCAGTGGATGAGAACAATGAAGTGGTGGATACAGGTAAAGCAAGTAGCGGTGGATGAACTTGTAGAGGGAGAAGAAGTCCTCAGGGGTGCTATGCCGCTGTAGGAGAGTGACACGAAGTCAAAGCCTTATATTCTAGGTCATCCTATCTCGGTGCATGGTTAGGGTCCCGTATGTGGGTCCGCCTTTTCCAGGAATGAGATTCTCGTTGGTCAGGTGGGATGATACGAACTAGAGAAGTTGAAAATCGGCATGCGCGAGAAAGCCTTATTAACTATACGAAATTCCTGTGTTCAAGAGCCCAAATGATGACGCGTTTTAGCGTAGAGAGAGTCCTTCCTTTCGGGTGAACGAACGATTTCAGATGCAGCGACCATGGCCTTATTTGACGTAGTTCCGTATATGGATTCAGACGAGTTCATTTCATCCATTTACTTATAAAGGATAGGAACCCCCCTCCCTATAAGAAGAGGTTTTCACTAGAATACGAACCAGATAAGAGGATGCCCAGAAACGAATACCAATAAGTAAGATAGGAGGATGCCCTATTATCTTATTGTATTTTAGGTATAGGTTTGGGAAAATGGGGCTTTTACCTAGTAGGGGTGTGAGGGCTTGTACGAAAGTATTGTGGTAGGATACTACTTGCCAAGGCGGATTGACTTGATTGGGTTGGACAAGGCTTTTTTCTTAACGGACGTGCAAGAGCCACGAGAGAGGTTTTCCTATCATCCGCCGGAAAAGAAGGACTTTCTTCGAGCCAGGAAGAGCAAGAGTACCAACCGAGAAGCACTACCAGAGCAGAATGAATTGACCGTAAGTTAACTAAGGTAAACCGATTGCCAGAAAGAGAGATGAAAATAGGCTGTGGGAACGCCAAGGACGCTAAGAAGAAGTAAGAGAAGAAGGACTCGGCAGCGTCTCGCGGGGAAAAACACAAAAAGATGAGAAAGAAAGGCGCTCCACAAAAGGTGTCATTGCCACCTTGGCA